GAAACGAAACCTTGTCGAAACCTTGAAACGAAACCAATTACATGATGAGCTATCCCTCACCGTCAATAACTTGAGGTGAGGCGTTCGAATGGCTCATGTTCGTGTTGATAACGAATGTTATGGTCCTGCCTGGTACCACTACGACTTGCATATGAGCTGGATATCCCTTACCAGAGAGACAACTACAATCCATGACTTACCTACTGCTAGATGGAGAGTGACTACTTTGTATTGGTAGGATACGTAACGACCGTGTATCATGTGTTGATAAAGCCTCCAATGTAACAACCTCTCTAAGCGAGTCCCGTGCTGGTTATGCAGGCAAGCGTGAGTGTATGTCACTGTTCTGGTGTGGAATATAGTAAGCTTCTACCTTTAGCCGGGGTCTATGGCCACATAACTGGACGGCCCACCCCTGTACATAGGCGGCCCAATATGACCCGTTTACTAGAGTCTGTCCATCTCCGTACTTATCTGATATATATATACCGTACTTTGTTTCATTCATTCCCCGCGTTGCACTATGATTCAATCAAAGTCACCTTTATGGCTCTGCCAGCCTATTTGTAGGAAGACGATGTACGTAACATAAAGGCTACTAAACGAGGAAAGGCATGCGTCGCTCGCAACCGGAACACGATGCACGCGCATCAATCCTTCAACAGCGTGCAGGCCTTGTCTACAGATAAAGCAAAGCGGTAGAGAGCCCACGTAGGACATCTGCAAGAACGGACCTAAGCCCTATTACTGAGAGCTACATTGTTTCATATCATCTGAAGGGCGCAGTATGTAGGGTTCAGAAGTTGTCAAAAGGACGATACGTTGAGTTACTCGTTTATGTACTCAACTTGATCATAAACACATAAACACCATATTGCGGTGTTATACCGGAAACAATGCCTAGACCGCTCAACAAATATCTATCCCACCAAGAAACACGATTACCTGATTGTGGAACACTAGTGTACGGTTCCCAACGTATGTCGGGTTTGAGCTCTCTTTATTCCCCACCTATGTGGGTTAGCGGTTGTTATGTGATGACGATAACTATATTCAAATATGTATTCATAACGCATCGGATGATCGCTGCACCCACGTGCCGGGCAGGCCACAAAGGCGAACTGCCATGCTGCGGGGCCTCTCTATATAACCCCCAACCACTTTATATCATGACATGGCCGACATGGCCTCACGGATCGAGATACAGAACACAGAAACCACGCTTCTGCATCACGCCGTTAGTACTGCTGCGGACTTACGTACGAGGCACATCGGCGCAGCAGCCTAGGTTATATAGAGAGGGGCGTAGCCGAGCTTCCAAGCCCTCACGAGCAAGCACATCATCCCGTACGCAGGTGGATCATTCCACACAGGGTTCAGATGGAGCACTCACCCGGGCAACCCCTGCTAGCCGTGTGGGCATTTGGTACTACGGTAAGGCGTAGCAGATTTCCAAGTTACCTTCTCAAGCACCACGGACTTTATCGCATCATCTAATGCGAGGTTACTATGAGAACCACTCAGACCTATCCGTCCATACGCCCCACTGACACGGGGAAGCGGCTTCAAGAATGCAGGCTCAGTCACTCACCTCCTACGTGCAGCTGACACGGGCAGCTACTCCCTCCATTAATGACGCTTACCACTCGAGCCACATCACGGGTGACCAGACCGAACCCACCAGTACTGCGCGGAAGGGATGAACACCAGACACACGGTATTCACCACAGCACCGGCGTGCTCTTATATGATGGCAGGTTACACCGGAGATCTTCACTTCTGAAGCGGATGAACGACGGTCCGCTAGTCTGGGGTGGGGGAGCAGCTTCAACAGCTGAACCGAACGATGCAGAACTCACACCGGAAACCTGCTTCATACGCTTCACACGCCAAGTTCTCTTCAACGGGGAACTTGGGTAGGGCCTCGCCAGCTAGACACGTAGTCCAGACGTGAGAGAATCCCACCGCACAAACCAAACACATTTTATAACATACTAAATCAAACTCCTACACGGGGGCGGACCATTGGCTGTCCCTCACCCCGAGGTTTCCTCGGAAACAAAACGAAGGTCTTCCACACACTGCTTTTATGCCCTGCCTCCAACGGGCGTGTGGGCCACCGTCAGTCAGCGTTAACGGGAACTGCCCTAGGAACACTGACCAAACGGAAGCGGTGCCTCAACCTCTATCCCGGCACATGATCCAGAACATGATATCAAAATAGGTCTATAGCGTGCCGGAGCGTGCAAGACACAGCGCCCGGACGAGATAGATATAACCAACAACCACGCCGTTGCCGCCTGACACGAAGGTGTAGAACCACAATTCACAGTTATCTTACTCCACACGATGGCGACCACCCAGGTAGGACGTATCACGAACACGGTGAACCTTCATTAACGACCAGCCCAGCATCCGAAGCTCTCTACGAACCCTTCGACACATCCGCAATTCCCGACCCAAGCCAACCTTGTCAGAACGATACTTCAGTCGAATATTAGACCTTTCTCGCTCAACAGCTCTGATGAGAGGATTGCACATCTCCAAGCAGCTCGGTCAGACGCGGCATATATCCGCACATGACTAGCCTCCGGAAAACACGATGAAAGTATGATCGGAGGAACGGAATGCAGGCAGTCAAGTCAGAGCAGTTCGTTCCTACTGTCGCATAATAACGTGGCCCACAAGGATAGTTAACATCCGGTATAACACTTGCCCCACCCGCTCTGTCCATATTCACCCGAAGTTACCAGACTGGAGCAACCGCGTACTTCCGATTCAGCCGCTCACGTACGTCTTTGATAGTTGTTACGCTAGTTACCACTTTCCCGGGTACCCCAAAGGTACATAAAGAAGGGGTACCCGGGGTGCCCGGGAAACAACTAATCCGAGGTGGTTGCCTGTCTCACCCGACGACACACACTCAGATCTGCTGCTTAGACCCAACGAGTGGAGTTTACCAGGCATGCCCACCCAGGCTCAACCTCCCCCTCAAAGTACGCAATGATAATATCATCTGCAAATCGGAGGTAGCGAGCCCCAACCACTCCTTGTCCTTGTCCAACGCATCGAGATAAATGTTCATACAAACTGGTGATATCCCTCCACCTTGCGGAACCCCTATACCGCGGCAGGTGCTTGCCTTCGTTATCGTGGATAGGCGTACAAACGGTAGCTGCGGATCAAGCTCATCAGCTCGGGCGCGATTGACATATCGTCTAGCGTCCTTAGCAGACCATCATGTGGAATGCAGTCGAAGCACTTGTCCACATCTAGCAATTGAAGCTTGCTTACCTCCTGGCAGTCGGCAAGCCCGGCACAACACCGTTTCGCAACCCGGCCGAAAACCGCATGAGGAATCAGAGAAATCTATGTCATATATCAACCAGAAGGCCAGCTTAGTATAGCGCGTTGGACAAAACGGTCGCGTACAGTGGGTGGGGATTGTGCACGGGGCGGAGACTGGGCTTCCCGGGTTTGGTGGGAATCAATATCCTGTGCATAGGTTGCCATTGGGAGCAACCGGCCTTCTTTACTGCTTCGATCTGGAAACCTCTATTCCTTCCCACCTCAATAACATAACGGGAAATGTGGATGTGTCAAAGGGTTCGTAGAGATAGTTCGTTATATTCAAATAAAGAAATTAATTATCACACTCCCGTAGGTTGTCGGGGTCATAGTACCGCGTCTACACTGAAGGAGCCAGAGCTACGGGTAATCGATTGATACTACACCCCACCTCCCTAGAAGCAAGGTGGTTAACCCCGCATTATTGCTACGTCGACCACCTGGCCGTGAGGCTTTCCCGGGGGATGTGTTCTTTAAGCATTCCTGTCGTCACGTCACGTCACGTCACGTCACGTCACGCCCACGTCAATATGGTTGTTGTTGGAAGCGGAAGCGGAAGCGGAAGCGAAGCAGGTATAACGCCCTCTAACACTTGAAAGGAGCCGGAGCGAGGCACTTGAATGTACGGTTATCGACCGCTCTAACACTTGAAGGAGCCTGAGCGAGCACGCAGGGGGACCGTGGAACTGACGGTGCAACAGCAGCCCGGGGTCAGGGTAGAACAGCAATGGGATCCGCACTTACCGGATGGATGGCACAGCCCGCATTGTAAGGTCGCGCTCACGTTGGTGGGGGATGGGCTCCGCACTTACCGGCCATGGGACAGCCCACATTGTAAGGTTGCGCTCACGTTGGTGGGCTCGTAAACTAGATTGATGATAGTTGATGTACTACCCTACCGTGCGTTAGTTATCGAATGTAGAGAGCGGTAGCACAGGTTTGCATAGACCATATACGTACCAGATTGATGATTATTCTAGCTGTCTAGTTGCGCATGCCCGAAGCCGGTGGAGGATGATATAGACTCAGAGGGGATGGTGCGTTAGAAGCCGGTGGTAGATGACAGAACCTGGAGTGAGGCCTGGCCAACTGAGAGCGAACATGTGTTCCCGAGCATGTATTCGAATATCAGATCGGGTATGTGTTACTGTGTTTGTTCCCCTATGTAGCCCTAACCGGGTAATTAGTGAGGCGAGGCTTATCTCGTTATAGTGAGTTCCCTGGTCATGGAGCAAACTGACCTGTCATCACACTGCCCGAATCATGGCGCCTCCTCCTAGGGTGGGATCTCTACCTTTAGGACGGCTATGGTATGGTCGTTAGGCTCCCCGTGAACTAGGAGCTGTACCTGAGTGGCATGGCCTCCACGCATCAACATGCTGCCCGGTATGTGAAGCCATGTTGACTTATTATGTATGTTGGATCTAAGGTGGTGTTACTTTGGCAGCTGTAGGAAAGGGACTGGTGAACTGCTTTTTCCACTACAAGGATATTGGCGTCACTCGCGACCCCCACAACTAGTTACTGTCACGACCCACAGCTCCCAATAAAACTATTCTTTAATCCCCAGTGAGCGAAGCGAACCCCGAACCAACACGCTGGGGGCTCAGTCGTTACAAGCTCGCGAAGAGGATGGGTTAGGGGGTGTAACGGTATACGCCGGTTCCCAACCAGCTTCGTTAGGGGTTTTCTAAAGCCCACGCATATATATATAACGGGAGATGAAAATGAAGACTAAAGAAACGATTTAAGGTGGCATTGTCCACGGAGAACCCACCCCAAAGCCAAGTGTTTGTTGGATCCAGATATTCGTATGCAACCACTACACGGCTCCCCACAGTATAGGGAAAGGGTCCTGTTCGTCGTGGGGAAGGGGACCCACCCCAGCAGCCATAGTCGTCAGGTTCGGGGAAGGGTGAACCGGAACCTCGTTCGCCCACAACATCTTCAACATAAACCCCTGCCAGCCCGGGTGTTGGTTGTGGGGTGGGTTGGGCGTATTGGATTCCACCAACCATCCATCCCCCCGAACGAGTATTGTAGTACATTACTGCCCGCGCCCCCACCCGCACATGCGAGCCTCTAGCGATATCACGCCCCACCCATAGACGCCCACCTGAACCGGCTACATGGTTGGTTGTTACACGAGGCGTGTGACGGCTACAGCTAGTTACATACAACGGGGTTGGGGCGGGGTAGTGTATAGATCGGAGCAACCTCACCCGCTCGGGCTTCATCGTTCCTCCGGGCCCAACTAACCCCCCCGTACAACCCCTTACGAATACGAAGCTTAAACCTTGTTATATGGGGAGTTGGGATGATGCCAGGCTCCCAGTAACGGCCTGTTTCGTCGTTAACCTGACCCTGTAGCCGGGCTTTCTAATACGCGGGGAAGAGCGGCACCCCACCTCAATAACCCGGCCCTTAGACCTTCGTATCGACCATATCAATACCCGGGTTGATATTTCTGTAACACGCGCTTGGTTGGGGCAGTAGCCGTTTTCCGATTCTCGGCCCGGAACAGACCTGACAAAGCAGCGCGATCTCTACTTAACACCGATGGAATATTGAGACCGGTAGGACCGATGGGATACTACCCATATGGTTCCCAACTACCTAGGAGGATAGTAATGGAGAACCGTACACATGACGCGCGCCTTGGGCAGGTTGAGCACAAACCCAGCCTAGCCTATATGGTGCTCAAGGATGGGAGTTCGGGATCCTTTGTGATCCCTTCTTTTCCGTATGAATGTTGTGGGACCAGGATGGACTCGACGAGTGGTCGCAAGGAAACGAGGGTCTTTAGACGTGGAACGTCAGTTACACCGCCTTGCCAGGCCTGGGTGGGCTAGTGGAACGCCAGTGGTTCCCGTGGAACTGGAACCTTGAAGTATCTGCACGTAAGTGATTCCAACGCCAGTGTAACTATGTAGCGTCGCAACATCGGCCTGTTAACCCCCTGGTATGTGCCGGCATGTGCTAGTTTTATCCTCATAAACTGGCAACTACAATAGGCTAGGAAACTCTTTCTGTCCGCACACCACCGTAGGCGCTAACGCTCCCAGTGACGTTCAACATCCAGATCCATCAAGTGCTGGCCCATCCGAGTTCTTCATTCGTCTGTTGGATCTCGGAAAGCTTCACCTGAGCCCATGCGTCGATGAGGTTGTTCAGCGGGTCTGCCTCCTATCTCAAACGACTCAACGGCGACTGAGTTGGAACTCGGTCCGGTGACGTGTGCGAATACGGAACGCGCACCGCAGGGGAAAGGGTGGGGTTAATTACGGAGGGGTAGGTACCCCCGGGATACGGCTCGAGCTCCAATCGAACACGGTATGGCGGAAACTCCGAAAGCAGCAGCGCAGCCATGTACGGTACGGTACCGCTGCTGTTCAATCTGAAGCTGATACTCCTCCCAATCACGTAGCTGCTTCAGTTCTGTCCATGCCTAACCTCCATGAGGCAACGCCTTACTAGAAAACCCTGGTCGTCAAGATGTAACTAGGGTGGTGGGAGATCAATGGGAGATCATTTACTCGGGTCAGTTACGCTGTTGGCGGGGTTGTACGCATGCTTTTTCTGTGTTGCTGGCACCGCTCTTCAAAACCTGCCGCTCTTCCACCACCTACCCTACCCTACCCTACCCTACCCTACCCTACCCTACATAATGCGGGCGGGCGGGCGGCGGCGTACTGCCTGGATCGTATCGTAGAGCCTTCTGTTACACGGGTCAACGCGGTTTGGAAGGTGGTTGGCCCGGTAACGTACGCAGTAACCAGTAACGTACAAAACAGTAGGACCAACTGCGGGCAGCCCGATTCCCCTACAGACAGTAACAATCGGGGTGGGCTAGGACGTAGGCACTTGGAGCGTAACAGATCCAATCGCTGGAGTTCTGAACAAGGTCGCCTGGTAGCGGACTTCTAGCAAAGGGTGCCCCTAGCCAGAGGGAGTTCAGAGTTCTGTACAAAGGGTAGGGCCGCGGGTGTAGCGTAATGGGGCATAACCAGAGGGAGCAGCCTAGTGCGTAAGGGGGGTAATGACGCTCCTGCGTATATCCCCGCTCCTCCATGCTACTGCATTAAACCGTGGTTGTGAATCTGGGGCGGTCTGGTCTCAGTCACGTAAGAGTTCAACTAGATCCGTAACTAGGGGTGATCGTGCGTGATGTATCAGTCATGTGTCTCATACGTAGTGGTGTCTCAGTCAGTGAGTGTTCGACGGGTAGAGTTCGGCAGGGTTAGGGGGAGGCCTGGCCCCACCCCCCTACCCGAACCTGGTGGTGAAGGTGAGGGTACGGGTAGTATACGGGTAGGTAGCGAGGGTAAGCAGGTAAGGCTACAGGTAGCGGTAAGTAGGTTCCCGTACTTGCTACGGTGTGTACAGGTAAGGGTAGCAGGTAGCTACAAGTGTGCCGGAGTCGCCGGATTACGTCATATATGGTATGGTATGGTATGGTGTGTAAAGCTGTATAGTGTCCGCTGCCCCACTCACTGGTTCTGTGAGTGGCCGCTCCCATCCGTGGTAAGAGTGAGTGTGCTTGTCGTTTTGTTGTGTTGTTGTAGTTGCCCCCACCCAGTTCAACGGCACGCTGTCTCGTTCAGTTTGACACAGTAAACGCACACCGAACTATTCGCACAAGCCTGCGCGTCATATATGCTGCGGCGCTGGTGGCCCGCGCCATAGTGGTTCACTGGTTGACATTTACCGTTACCGGTTGTTAGTACCAGGCGTTGGTGGCCTACGACGCAGGGGTGGTAAGGAGGCATGTCACGCGCGAGATGTTGCCTTTGGCTCTTGATCGAGGAGCATGTCTTTCTCGATTACTCTGAGGCATGTCACCACACCACACACACATAATGGGGGGTGATGTTGCCCTTTATGCTCGATCACGAGGAGTCCTGTGTGTCAGGAGGGTGAACTGTAGAACTGATAACGGTGGCTGTCGTTGTTGGGTAGGTGTAGTTGCCGCTTCGCCGCTGCTGTACGCTCTCACAACCAGTGAGTTTGTTTGTAACGGTAAGGCTACGGGGTGGTAAGTGTGGTAGGGTAAGGGGTTGCCGCTTGGCCGGGTAAGGGGTTGCTGCTGCCGCTGCCGCCTACGTAGTTGATACGCTCCTCAATGTGGTCAGTCACGGTGCTCAGGGTGCTGCCGCCATACCTGTAGCGTACTCCTTACCCATGTACACCCTACCGCCCGCCATAACGGATAGGTAACGGATAGGGTATGGTACGGTACGGTACTCCTTGATCATGTAAACGTCACTAGGTTCAACTGATGTTGGGGGCTTTAGGCTGTAGCTGGCTGTAGCTGGTTGTGAACTAGCCTAAAGCGCTTTGTTCAAACTCGTTCCGGCCTGCCTTATGCGGTACTTCTGTAATCACATTACGATACTGAAGAACCGGCACGCACCGCACTAACCCCACCGGCGTGTTGTTGGGTATGGTTGAACGATCATAATGAACCAACACAGAACTTCCCACCGAAGGTACAAACTGTCCTATGAAAGAAGAAAACCTTCGACTAATGACCGCAACCATTATGAAGTAACGGTGCCATTTGTACTGAAATCCGATCTATGTACACTAGGCGCGCTCCGCTGGAAGTCGTTATGCAATGGTGCGCGCGCGGCGCGGCATATAATAGTTGTAGTTGTGCGTTGTGGGGTGGGGTGGTTGCAACCGTTTCACAATAAGATGATCATGTAACGAAGACACGAACTCGAAATATGCTTATGCCTCACCATCGCACTAACCTGCCAGCAACACTAGAGCACCACCCACTATATACGACGCGACGCCGCCGCTCAAGCTATTCGTAGGGTTGTTCGTAAGTGATGAACCTTGCCTCTCCCTTCCTGCAGTCTCCGTGGAGACGAGAATATGTAGCTGTTGACACTGACGACAACAGCCTTTACCGTCCTCATTAGTACGTTATCGTCCCATCCCGAATAGCCGGGCAACACTCGAACGCCCCTTTATGACTATGCACAAGGAAATCAGACCCGACTGCCAACGTACGCAACTTGATAAGCGTACGGCATTGTACGGTGGGGGGTTGCGCTGGGAGTTGTTGATGGTGTCACACTAGACGTGGTAACCTACGGGCTCCTCACTCCCCCGGAACCAGTTAGTGGGGGCGGTCGAAGTGCGAAGGCGAAAGCCCACCCAATTCCCGACGGCGTTAACTGCCAACGACGTAGACCTGTCCCCCGATACACGAGATGGCATAGGTGCACATGGACTGTGAAACCCCTATCCACTAGTCTCAACACACAACGCGCCGCTGCGTCAATATGGTGGGTGGGGTATGGTATGGTATGGAGCGTGGACGAACAGATATATTGACAGAACTGACTATAACGGAAGAGTGGATACCGAGGGAAGAGTGGATACCGAGGAGTGAGCGTGCTATCCCGGCCCGGGGCAGAGACCGGTGAGACAGTTGCTCTTTACTAGGTGGCCCAGAGCGGCCGAATCCCCCAGCTCCTCCGGTGCGAAACCCCACTAACGCCGGGAGGCGGACGACAGACCATATCATATATATTCGCTCCATCCGTATGCGGAGGCGGACGACAGACCATATCATATATATTCGCTCCATCCGTATGCGGAGGCGGACGACAGACTAAGGGCCTTTATAGTACTTGCGGTGAATAGCGCCTACATTGGCACGGCGGGTGTACGTAGGTAACTCCGGTTGTACGTCATGCAGGAGTTGGGTTGTTGCACGGTGGAGAAAGCACGTCCAGCGCGACTCCCACCGAAGAGCTGTGCTAGTTAGTGGGCAACGGGTACGACGGGTACCTTTTGTCTGCGGAAGTGCCAGCTGCCCCAACCCTATGTGCGAAACATCCGACGTCCCTCATCGCATCACAGCGGCAACCCCTAAACGCTGTCAGGCATGAGCTCTGCAGATCTGTGATCGCTGTGCCTACGGTGGGGAAGGGTACAACACGTCCATCGGTGTTCTAATCCTCAACCCAAGTGGTTAGTATCATCGAAGTAGGCACGTATCCTCTGGTACGACGACCGTTTACGCGGTCAGGTCGTTCTCTTCATTGTTGTATTTGTGCCGGGTCATAGAAGTCGATACTTCCTCGGTCTAAGGGCATACTTGTGACGCTGACGCCGCTCGTTCCCCGCTACAACGCCCACCTACAGGGTAAGGTCGTTCTCGTAACCGTATTGGGGATTTTGTTGATAACAGGTAAGACGCTTACGCGCCCTATGGTTGTGGTCCTCATCAATAACTTGATTGTGTTCGTATGCCGGTTACGCGCTCGCCAGAGGTAGCACAGGGTACAGAGCCAAAGGGGGCATTTGTAGGCGGGGGTGCCGCTGCATGGGGGGCCATAGGTTCGAATCCTGCCACCTCGATTGTGAATCATCCTGTGGATGAGGGGAGAACAACGATTAATGGGAACACGGACAACGGACCATATTCCCATACGGAGAGATGTCTATGTCAATAAATGAATTGTGCCATTATTTGTTATGGAAGGGTGTTTTCGTTGCATTCACAACTGAAAAGAGTAGGGCGTCTGGTGCCTTTTTTTTCACTCTTCTTTCTACATATGGTCTTTTTTTCTGTCATACTTCAAATAACTTTTCCGTATTAAACGTATTTACCAACTCCAATGCGTCAGCACCTTTGCTTTATCAAATAAGTGGGACATGGTCGTCACATGAGGGTAGTATTCTACTATGGTGTTGGATCCTAAGTTTGTACGGATTCCTCTTTCGTTACCGGGTCCAACCCCGGAGCCATTATTACAAAGAAAGAGGAGGCCGTAGGGAAACAGCTAAATGCTCTACACTGCTCTCGAGCTTCGTGAAGAACTCCCCCCATTACGCTCTCCCCCGTTACGAAAACAAAAGTGGGGCCGCGCCCCTCCTCAAGTACACTCCCTTCGTTCCACTGCTGGAAGCACCTTACCGAGCCCTTCTACAGGAGTGCGGTTGTCGGGGTGTGCTCGCCTCTCAATATAAAGCGCCGCTGCTTGACTACTTACTATCTCAAGACGTAGGCGGGAGGTTTATGAGGCGCTCCCGAAACGAAGGTTCGCGAGAGGCGAAGCGTAGCAGAACATCGTTATCTACTAGTCCTGGCCCTGCACGTAACCCGGCGTACACCACTATATGGCGGCCCATCGGGGTAATTCAAAATGAGGGAAGGCTCCTCCGTACTGTCGCCCGTAACCCCCAATGCGTGTTTCGATATGCATATCAAGATAGAGCTTCGCCCGTCGATGAACATTGGATTTCCAATCCTAATGGCATATATAGTATATATACTCTTTTCTGTTCCAATCCTTTTGTTCGAAATTCATTCGTTTGTACTGAATCGCTTGCTTTTTTAAATCCTGTTTTGCAAGACCCCATAAACGCTATACATCCTCCTTGCATTTATGCCGGAGCCGCCGCCAGTGCTATGGGCTTTGGCTTATGTATCATGTGTTTGATGAACGGGATTTACACACTCTACTCGCCAATGCAGAAGTTACGGAGAACGCTTCCCTCTTCTTCCGGATGCGCTAGAGCCCGTGGTTGGATCGAGCTGTTTACCCTCACAGACAAATGTCATCCCTGCTTGCTAGTATTGTTGCTACGCAATAGAAGCCTGCTCATGCTGCTCCGTCGGCGTTTCGCCCGGCTGTTGAGACCGCTCCGAGCGCTGATGGACACGGGGAGGGAGCAGGCGAAGCGTGTCGTTCGCAATGGAAGGAAAGATACCACTACGAAGCCGATATGTTTCGCCGGCGCGAACACAGCGGTCTCTGACCCTCTGTTGGACCGGGAACAAATTCGAATTTGGATCTCGACATGTTGGTGGTTAAGTACCGTAGGCATCTTGCTAGGAAGTTGGTGGGCTTATCATGAATTGGGTTGGGGTGGCTGGTGGTTTTGGGATCCCGTAGAAAATGCTTCTCTTATGCCTTGGGTAAACGCAACAGCTTGTATTCATTCAGTCAAACTACCCAAAGCGTCAATATGGACCTTGTTTCTATCAATTGTGACTTTGAACTGCTGTGTAAGCGGAACAACTTTGATACGGTCCGGATTGCTAACTTCCGTTCATAGTTTTGCTGCGGAAACTACCCGAGGAATAACACTGCTATGGTGGTTCTTCCTTCTAATTACCGGCATATCCCTGATCCTCTTATCCCAGATGAAGCAGCGGACATCGGTCCGCCCCTCATCGATCCGCGCCTCATCGATCCGCCTGGTAGTCAGTTTCGGGGCGCGCACTAGTCCTGGCCCGGCAAGGGCGTACATCATGTGTTGTCGTTCCCGCTCCGTTGATGCGGTGGGTGAGAGCAGAAGGGGTAACTCAGTACTAACTGTTCGCCCGTAACCCCAAGGCGCAGTTACCCCCCGTACCGTACCGTACATAGTGGTGGGTGGTGGTGTGGTGGTGCCGGTGCAATGTACAAAATCCATACCAACCTATGGTTCTACCCTCCCGTACAACCCCGGTACCCCCCGTACAAGGGCGGCAATAACCAATACAAACTAGAAAGCAGTGTGGACACGTATGAAAGAATTTGGGCGGCCGGGGGAGTACTTATATGGGGTTCGGGGGTACCCCCTGTTTCCAGTAGGGTTGGTATAGCAGCGTTTATCGTAGACTGCCTTTATGGCTTCACACGGGAGCCGCGGACCCCCACGTTTCATGAAGCTCTCTCCCCAGCGTAACAACACGTAACTATTATATAATATACGGTTCAAACCAGGCACTTGCCCGGCTACAGGGTTTTATATGCTTCCCCCACCCACGCTTCCGCTTCCCCCACCGTTGTGCGGTTCTTGTACTCGGCGATCATCAGAGTGAGTGAGAGAGTAGTCAGTCAGACTCGTATTAGTGTGGCACAGGTAAAGCAGTGGGGGCTTTGGGCGTTTCTATATTGGGCTAGCCAGCTGACTGGTACTCGGATACAGAGGAGTCAGCTAGCACACTGCTCTTTCGGACAGCCGTACGTGCCGGGGGGCGCTCGTTGTCACCGTACGTATGTTGTGTAGGTGCATGGCTAGATGCGGTAAGTACAACTGCGGATGTTACGTCATACGGTGACAGTTTCGCCGTTATTGTAACGCCCGTATTCGGGGGGCGGCGTCGTACCCTACGTGGGCCAACCATCCCCGGCGTTAGTGGGGTTTCGCCAAATCAAGAAAGCAAGGGCGGGGCGGTAAGTACCACCGCACGTCCTGCTCTTCCTCCTGCAGCGGGAAGGACAGGCGGCTAGAAACATGCGCCCCTACTACTTATATAACAACTCCACCAAGTAAGGCAGCCGCTTCGCCCACCAGCCGGACATAAACTCGTTCCTAGCCGACTGACCCAGTATAGCACGGTGCCGTGCCGTGACGCCAGGCCTCACCTCCATACGTATGAGTGCTCCGACCGTATATACCGCTCTTACCGCCTTTCCGTGACTGGGGCTCAGGAACCGCATATGTGCCGGAAAAGAGACATGAGTGTTCCGGGACGTCCAGGCCTTAAATCCGATGCAAGCGATTCAGTACGGCAGTAGGATTGGTGGAATACGAACCAAGTTCCCTCGCAGGCTGTTGATATACGTAGGGTAGGTCCGGCGATATATACGAAAGAAACCCTACCCCGACCAACAACGCACCCCGCATACCCCCCTGTTCCGTAGGCTCGGCCACGGTTGTTTGAATGAAGTAGAGCAACCGTATTTATATAGGTGGTACTGGTGTGTGATGTTGGGGGATCTCCACTCCACTTGTTTGAATGAATTAGAGGAATAGCATCCCCTCGAACTCAGCCGGACAGGACAGGAAGCCAGCAAGCAGCAGGGCCCGCCGAACGACCCCGTGATTTCTAGTGGTGCCCAGCCCCTTTCTGCCATATACGCCGGGTAGGGGGGTAGGCGACTCCGTCAGATCTGGGGTTGCCTGTGTTGGGCGGCTCTATCAGACCTTGGGTGGGTCCCGTAGGGACTCGCGCCAGTGGATTCTATCTCACTCACCTCCTCAAACAACCAACAAGGACAGGAAGGAGCAAGTAACTGCCCTTGAAAGCGCTTTCAAGGTGAGCTGAGCAAGTAACCGCACCGTGCTACACCGCATATATACTTGTTCATATACAGATAGAAGGTTATGTATAGTTGCATCAACTACTCGAGATGCCGCACATACTCCTCCCTGACTCGCGGCGACTATAGAAACCCAGTAGTTGCTGTAGGGTATGCGGGGGGGGCGTATTGGGGGGTTCCGTACGGCAGAAAACGAAGCGTATTTACGCTGATCGCCACCAGGGTATATAGCGCGCCACGCCAGCCATCTCCCGTATACGCAGAGTTTCCTCGAAGAACGGCCTCCTAGCACAAGGTAACCGCCGTCCGGGACCCATATCGCAGCCATATGAAGCTCGATGTGTACTCGGCTATGTGAACCCTATGTAAGCCCAAAGAGCGATGGCTCAGCGTACGGTGGACTGAGAGCTGGAAGGTGTATATATCGGCAGAGGGAGCCCTCTGCTATTCACCGGATCCACAATAGGAACTGTTTCAGCCGCCCAGCCCCCACGAGCGGCCGGTTCTCTTGAGATACGTGCTGGGCCCTCCACCCGCAGTAGCATGATCGCGGGGCAGCCGCGGGAGAGCGAACGCACACGCGTACAAGTGGGCATTCACGTATTACCTGCACGTTATCTGTTCGCTAGCAACACTTTCCCAACACAACTGTTCAACAACCAATGCGTACTAGTCCTGGCCCGTCGGGGTAACTCCCCGTACCGTACTGGGTAAGGGTTCCCGCTCCAGTAGTGTTGCCCTTGGGGCACCGTTGCCAGAGTCGTTCCCCGGGTCGTGGTTCCCGCTCCCCCGTACTACTAGGGGTAACTGGCAGTACCGTACTGGGTAACGGGTTACGACTCTGAAGTTACCCCAGTTACGGAGCGAATCCCATATATGCCATGCCAACCAGGTCCTGCCTCCACCCGGTCAAGGCCCCGGGCAATAACCGGCATACTGGTAACTAGCGATAGCGTTTTCCAGGGAAAGGGGAGATCGCCTTGGGCTGTAACGGAAAGGCGGTAATTCGCCTTGCGCCGTATACAACGAAAACGGGGTAACAACGCCTTCGGGGTAACGCCTTGCGCTGGTGGGTAACGCGACAACCTTGTAACTTATTCTTATTGTGTGTGGTCTCAACAGGACGGAAAGGTTGGACTCTTACGTGTAGAACACTCGCCGAACTAGGCCGAACCACGTCATGCATGTTAGATGCATGTTCATCCTTCATGGAGTGAGGTTAACAAGCACTCACTCAGCAAGCGCGCCGCCTCTACTCGAAGACCCATCCTTGAGTGCGTGCCCGAAGCCGGGCTGGTTTCCGTACTTCGGAACAAGTGTGGGACCATACCATACCATACCATACCATACCATATAAGGCAACCGAACTGTGGGGGTTCGGGGGTACCCCCTTTGGTGGGCGGCCCACGGGGTAACAACTACAAGGTGAGATCAGTCACCGAACCCGTACAAACGCCCCCCGCATACCACTAGTACAAGGTCATAAATGCTCGCTATAGACATGATGAACTGGAAACAACAACTCGATCACATAGCTGGTTCAACCAACAAGATTGGGGGGTTTCACATCTCTCAATGGCCGGAAACTCGAGTAACGGAGGGAGCCCATGTACATCACATCAGATTCTTTGTAAACGCTACCAAGATCAGTATGGTATGTCTCAATGAGCAGTACGAAGGCAAGGTAGGTAGAGACCCGAACCGGATTCCCTGCAGAAACGCAGCCATATCGGCCTTTCGTACTTGGCCACGGGTTACCAAGTGAGGTAGGTAAGGCCAGATCGGATCGGAGGTAGACTCAGCGCAGTGCACCACGTACTGGCTTCATAGCCGGGCATTGGGGGAAGGCCGATCCTTTCGGATCCCCGTCTGCAGCACGGTTATCACTCAAAGGGGACTGTACATGTTGCTGGCTCTTTCAGAGTGATCTAGAATACCGATCGATAGTGATGGGGTTCCATCCCTTCCAGCGTATATATACCCGTAACAAGCCTCACACCTTCATACCCGAGATGAGCGAAACTACAACGAAATAACACTGACAGACAGGACCGGACCGGCTGCTGACATTGCCGAGAAAGAATGCCCAGGATCTCACGTTTCGGAGGAGCTTGCTGAACAAGCACAACATAGAGACCTGGCACATGGAGGAGCTTGCGTCTGGTACTGATAGAGAAAGGAACAATACAACCTTTACGGTGTACTGGAACAGAACGATGAAACAGCGTGAGTGCGCGGGTGGCGAGTGATGTTTTCTGCCCTTATGCCGGGACCAGGGGGGTAGAACAACTGCCGCTAGGATATGGGGGGAGGGATATACCATACGCGTATTGGGGTTCGGTGTTTTCGTGAATCAAGGAGATTACTGGACCGATAGCAGATGATGGTACGAGATTCCCGGAGGGAGTGGAAGTGCCAGGATAGAAGATAGGAGAACGCGTGCACCCCCATATATATAGCCGGAGCCGCACTAGGGTGGGACAGGAGCTTTCCAAAATGCCATGTGCTCCTTACTTACTGGCGTTAATAACCTTGGAGCGCGGTAGAACCGGGTGAGACCGGCTTCTATGAATCGAACTCGCCTCAGCAGCCGGTGAGCACCGTTATGGAGTTGGATCCTATTGATACTAGAAACCCATCGCAACTCCCCCACACCCAGCAGCTATACGACGCCCACCATCCCCTGCTACATGGGCGGCACAACTAGCTATATAGGGGGTGGGCAATACGAAGACCCTGGAACAAACGCCCTCCACCCCGAGTTGGCGAATGCTTGTAACTCCCCTTACGTAGTTGTGCGGCCCTACTTACCGTCGGGTAACAAATACAAAGGGGTAAGGTGTGGGCGCCCCACCTCAAGTACACTCCCGGGTAGTTCCCGAGATCGGCCAGTAACCACCGTACGCATAATACCGTATAGTTGTTCGCCAAGAGCAGGGGAGGGGATGGAGCCCTGCTAAGGAATGTCTCCATTCTCGGACTCTGCGTTAGTCACTCCCACAGAGTGTCCCTAGAACCCTTCTTTCTTTTCAGTACCATATAGGCATCATAACACCCGTTATATAAGTAGTAGGGGCCTTCGGATGGGGAACAAGCAAACCCCGGAAGGGCCCATATGCCAACAACCGTGCGGGTGGGGGCGCGGGCAGTAATGTACGGTGGCGCCTCGTTTGGGGGAACGAGTGACGTTTATATACCAACATCGTATCTGGGTCCAACAAATAGTGGAATAGTGGGGTGGGGAGAAGCCCGTCGTGGGCGAACGAGGTTCACGGGGTGGGGGATATAGTCGCTGGCAGGGGTAACTATCCCCCCTTCCCTGGTGTGACGCACTTGCCACTACCCCGATACGTAACAACACGCGAAGCGAACTGGCGGCACCACACCCTATAGCCTCCCTTCCTCTTTCAGGGGTGGGGTTATAGTGACTCTATAGACACTGTCAGTTTGTAACGAGCCCCTCTAACCCCAGTACCCGTCGAGTGAGCGAAGCGAACAGGCTTCCAATAGGTACCTGGGTTGATCAATCTCTATAGAAGCAACCAGTGTTAGGCGAGCCCCTCTAACCCCGTACCGGTGAGCGAAGCGAACAGGCTTCCAGAGTTCTAGTTACCCTTGCTCCTCCGACAACCTTTCTCCCCCTGGTATAAGCCAGCGACTATACGCATGGCTCGCTGCCTGTGAACTTCGGTATCAGGACGTGAGCCAGCGACTATACGCATGGCTCGCTGCAGTTGGCGGTTCGCTTCGCTCACCCCCACACAACAACCGCTGGGGGTGAGCTTCGCGTGTTGTGTAGTATCGGGGTAGTAATGTCTTGCGTGAAAGCTCGTAACCACAAAGCGATACTGGAACGCGCACGGCCTTACGCAATAAACACCGTAGCCCTATGGTATTCTACGCCCTATGGTATTGGATACCCGTAGCGATGCTCTCAACCGTACGCTCTCTCCTTCGTGGCCAACGACGCTCCCCCTCCCCCACGGGCTCGAGGTACATGGCGTTGAGTCTCGTTACGCTCTGATGCTCACACGACTCCGTAACCTTGCAACAAGGGAGTCACATTAGTTCTGATGCTCTGCTCCTCATAAACGGCTCCGGCACTTCGATACGTACTTTGATACTGAGTTCATATACGTTACCCGCAGAGCAGTAGCAGATCAAAGGCACTTGTAGGCTGGCTCGAGCTTACCATCCCCATTCGGTTGGATGAAGGCCTTTCGACCGGCCCCTACTCTCCCACTAACCCACCCCGGCACCTCGGCTCCGGAATCGGGTACTACTCCGAAGGGATCCGGCCTCCACTAACGCATCCACCACCTGCCGGCCTCCACACTAACCAACGCTGCAGTTAGTTAGTTAAGTTCAGTTTGACGCCGGTGGGGTGGGGTGGGGTGGGAAAGCAAGCCCCGGAAGGAACAAGCGATGCCATCTACTGAGAGATGCAACCTGCTACATTATACGGTAGGCCAGCAGGATCGGAGATCGTTACCACCCCTTCCCCCGCCATATTGTAACAGTTTCTATTAGCCTGTTTATGGTTACCCCAGTTACCCCGGCTTTACGTATGCACGGGCGCTGGTGACCGAGCCGAGGCTCCAGACGGCGCTTTCTCGGTGCCGGCTACAGGATCTTTATATGCTTCCCCCACCCACGCTTCTAGGGGTTGTACGGGGGGGTTGCGGTAGTTGCCGGTGTAGTTGGCCACCGTACGAGTGTCCGATCCTATGTGTCCGTACCTGTGGGTCCCTGACCTCCGCCGTTCAAGCTGATACTGTAGCTGGTAAATGCCTCCGACCATGTCCCAGTATGGAACTGGGTTGGCTGTCTTGTACGGGGGGTATGCGGGGGGAAGCGTAATGGGGTTCAGTTACCGGACTGTGAAGGAGTAGGAATGTTGTTTTCGTACTTACCCCTCCGTACCGAACGTCTATCGATTTCCGTTTAGTCAGTCAGGAATGAGGCGGCTGACGCTGGAGTAGCTGAGGCTGCTGGCGGCCTGTCGGCGTGTACGTATGGTGACACGCACAATGTGTACGGATCACTTTGATCACGAGTTTCAAATGCGGTTTGAATCCCGCCATTGACGTAAGTGTATCAGCTTGTAGTTTCAAACCGTAACCGGGTGTGGGGGAAGATGTAGCTTGCCCCCCGAATACGGCAGAAGCAGGCGGCTCTTTCAAAGAGGGGACCGGGGAAAGGCCAGACGCCCGTAACATTCCATAGGTAATCAGCGTATATAAACTCTACCCCGGCATACACTCCACGCCGATAAACCAATACAACCTACGTAACTGAGCTTGCGACTCCATGTCGTCCGCTCCTACGACCTACGTAACTGAGCTTGCGACTCCATGTCGTCCGCTCCCGCACATGGTCTTTCCTGTGGATTCTCTCAACCTACAGGACCGGGTCGAGCTGCAGTTGACTACATGTTTCCACCATACCATACCATATAGCCAGAAGGAAGGAAGAGCTATGGTGGTTTCGTATATACAACACGAATCACTCAATACACGCGAGTCTGACCTTTATGTAGGCTTCGAATACGGGCCCCACCGTACGTCAATAACGACGAAGGAAGCATCGAATCACGATCGGAAATACTAGGGAAGCATCGACAGTGTCGAAAAACACGGGGTTTAGACCGGGCATTCGAATGATCCACACCACACAACACCATGTTCCTGACTGGTTTTCAACGTTATGAAACTGGCCACATCGTGGATGGCCCGAATTCTTGTGTTCCCCTACGTACGTACTCCAACAAACCCCTGTACGGGGGGCGGCGTCTACAGGGGCCAACTACATAGGCGGGGGCGCGCGCAGACAAACGGTCCCTGCTGACCGGTTACCCATGCTTGCTTCATATACGCGATAAGTGTACCGAAACAGGGTTCCACTTGGAGTCAACGCTTGGGGAGTGCATGCCTCATTGTCACTAGTTGCGGCTGTGGGGGAAGCCCGGGAAATAGGTATGGAAATAACGTCGGCACATGTAGCGTGATGGATAAGGGGAACTTGTTGCATGAGGTAGGTAGAAGAACTGGAAGTTGAGCAGCTTAACGAAGGCTATTTGAGTTGCTCCCAAGGGGGTTACTCAACGCAGTGAGTTCTCTTTCCATAATAGAACAAGGTCCTGGACTGAACCTACCGTATGCGGCGCGTCAACTCAACTAGAAACAACCAGACGCTTCATAAGGTCGAACCCCTGACGGAGGTCCCTGAGTAAGTTGAGGTACGGAAGCACGAGATGCGGGATCCTACCTGCCTACCCTACGATAACTAAGAGCCACCCAGAGCTGCGCCGATTCCCGCTTCGCCCGCCGGGTAAGCTCTAACCATCGTCATAGCAACCGCCCCAACTACGACGTTTGTGACTCGAAGCAAACGATGCTTGCACCGAACTGGTCCAGCAGAAAGGCCCTCGGGGGTACTGGGAGTAGGGCGCGAATTACGGCAAAGCAACAACAACGCACACGCGACCATAGGCGGTTATTGTGGGGATCGGCGGCCATAAACACCTCTCACAGCCATCACGCGTACTTCATAAACAATTCCAACGCCGGACCGGAAGGACCGCGAACCCGAAGCGTATGTACACCCCATGCTAGCAGTCTAGCCTACAGCCCAGCTCCAACAGCGAAACCCGCTCCGCCGCAAGCACAGATGCGGACAATGCATCGAGCAACCAGCACATCCCTACACGCCACACACCATTCGAGTACGCCCACGTACCCAATCCAACGCTCTTCCAATACCCCGCTCACGGATGAGCCAGCGACTACGGGCCAGCGACTACGTAGTGATTAAGTAGAAAGGTCCAAGTAACCGAATAAGCGATATTAAGGAAGGGCCGCACCGCGGCTGAATACGAGACCGCAGCGACGCCTCGGAATTGAGTTGTAGCTCCTTCAAACGCCACTCCCGGAAAAGCAACTCCGGGGGCAGGTTGCGCGCCCATCTTCGGTGGAACATCAATACCTCGCAGTCGTCGTGGAAGATGCCGTAATACGAAAGGGCGTAAACGCATTGACCCCCACCGTACGTCAATAACGTTCAAGCGAGAAGCCAACTCGAATGGGTGGGGTAGGAACCATACGTGCGATGAGACCCACCGAATCAACTGAACGTGAAATGAACCGGGGTAACTGGGGCATACGTAAGCGAAGTCGTTCCCCGCGGCTCAAGGGACTAGTTACAAAGGCACTTGAGGCCCATTGTAAACTGCGGTTGTAGGCGCAGAAGAGGGACTTTCACGAACCCATGAGGAGCCCACTCACTCACATGCACGCCACCCCCGGATGGACAGTCGTGTACAACCAACATTAATGTCAGCAGAGTTGTTGCAGCTCGCTCACCACATTTCCAACCGCCAACCGCAACCGACTACCAACAGACGGCTCGGACATGCCGGGCACTTGCTCCTCCTCTTACCGTTAGTGCTGCTTTATGAACTTAAGGCTCACCCCGAATGCCCGGGCGAATAGGCACCAATGGTCTGTCGTCCGCCTCTTTCTGTTCGAGTATGGGGTTGGGGAAGAGTACTATATACGGTGTTTGGTTGGTGTCAGCCAGGGCCAGCCCAGGGTACTCACTGCACCACGTTCCCACCCACGGAGACCCTCTCACCGTGTTGTTACGGCCGAGCAGTCACCCGTCGTTACGTTACACCCACTGGGAGCGGCTGCTGGTATCTGGCCGGCACGGAAGGGATTCTGGACAATAGGCACTTAGACACCGCACACTCGCACTGATATCAGTACCGATGCCGATACCTTGGAGGCGACACTTCGGGCTTACGCATCGCCACCGCCAGATCCGATCTCCAACCAGACGAGTTGTTACAGGGGGAGGCTTCGCCGTCTGACAGGCGCCCAACATATCCGTACGCATATGGGCCGCTCTCGCTTAGGTTCTAACTGATTGCGACCAGCAGGGAAGGGTTCCAGGGCGCCCACCACCACCACCACCACAACCATATGTAACTGATGGTTGCCGGCCTTCGCGTTATAGAGCCCGTATGCGGGGAGACTAGGGAGTGATGAAGGGATCACGACCTCAAAGTCTTAGTCCTCCGGTCGCTTTGGGTCGGGCTGCTGGCTATATGGGTTCGTTATACTCTCCCGGTGTCGTATGGGGGGATCTGCTTATTCGAGAGGCACCCCCATATGGGTTGTTGTCTTGGGGGGCCTGGCTCTAGGGCTGTTCCCCGAAAGCCACCGGGAGATAGGCTCTCGCTTTCACTCCCCAGTCGCCCTGCTTCATGGATCAGGGATGGTCTGGAGTTCGAGCGTGGAGACTATGAAGAACCAAGTAACTAACCAGCACAGTTCGATCCTCACCTTTCGGGGCCGGTTGCCCATTGCGGTAACCACCGTTTGCACCATTCTAGATAGGCCGCTCAACCATTACTCGTCTATTGATCTAGTACGCGATGTATACGCCGCCGGACATCCGGGTTAGCCTCTGGGTCTTTTCCTCCAACCCCCAGTGTTGCGTACGGTAGGCATCGTTTCCGTCTCTACTAACGCCCAGCTGCCGGATGGAACCAAGGCCGAGTGGCCGCTCCCACCGACATAACGCGCTTTCCAGCCACCAGCCTCGATACATCCACCAACCAGCGTCCGTTACACCCCGGCACAATCACCGACTTTCTGTTCTCGGTCAGCAGGCCTACGTAACAGGCCATTCCGTTCATTACCGAGATTGTGCCAGGCGATTACGTATTGATCTCGTAGTGCTTTGCGTTTAGTTCACTATGTCTGGTCATGCGCTGCCGGAGCCCACCAACACCTTCTATAGTAGTAGTTGTCACAACGCAGTGTTGGCTCCCCATCCCTGTAGCCCACCAGTAGGCCGGGGTGCTTCTCGCGCTCCTCGTAAGGGTGTATATATAAAGTCGTGGTCCGTAGACCCGCATATATGGTTTGTACGGATACGGGGATAGGGTTCATTGTTTCGTCTAGCTTGTTTGTTATTTCCTGGGCCTTGGTTACGGTCGGGAAGGCCGATTTACTATCATCGGCATAGCGTTTCATCTCGACCTCCTCCCTGCCATACCGAGGTCGAGGAAATCACGGACTATGCGTACATAGGGTTGGTGGGAGAGGGCGCGCTACCTTGTGGGATGCCCCGGTCAACATATGAGTAATCGTTGCCCCTTTCATACAGTGGGATGGGGACAACCGCGAAGAAGCGTGAGATCAGCTTATAGAGCCGCCCTACTTGCTGATTCCGTTTTCTCTCAGTGCCCTTTGATGGATCTTATGGTCTGCTACTGTTCCGCAAATAACCTACGTCTACCAACATGTTCCGCAACTATCAAATGCCATTTCTGAACCCCGGGCCCCCACACTCATATATAACGTAGCGCAACACAGCAGCCGCGTCCTGGGCTCCATCCGTGGGAGCGGTCACTCTGAGTATGGTCCGTGTATTCCACGCTCAGAACGGTGCAGGGCTTAACGGTACAGCTTCATCGGCCCGCGATGGGATTGTATTCGGCCTCAGGCCGACCTTGGTTCAATGCATTGAGATTGAAGCTTAGCCATGATCGTGGGGTATGTTACCGAAGCACTTGGTTACATCCACCAGACCCCTAAGCATACTGTTGCCATTTACGCAGCAACGAAAATACCGTGTTGCAACCCCTTCTCGGTCGAAATCCATGAGAGTCAGTAGACATCCTTTCATCTAACACATAAGTCAAGGTAGTTAGCCCCACCGTGCGTCAAACTACTCGTCGAACGTAAGTGTCTTTGCGAGCCGGGATGGTGAGAGGTCGGAGGCCAGTCTTCGGGGTAGGTTTCGGAATGTACACACGACGAGTAGTTATTGACGGTGGGGTTAGGTCCCCAACAAAACCTGTCCTCGCCCCACCTCAATAACCCCGCTCTAAATGTCTCCTCTTAATAATGCTGGTTATCCACTTTCTTACTAGACTTTATATACTCAGTTATAAAGACATACCATATATTCCAAACTCGGAATGTACACGTTCTCAAAGTAGGGGACCTTTGTCCCCCAACCGATGGGCAAGAGGCATGTTCGGGGTTTAGCCGCCCATCTCAGTGCGCGTTTCGGTACTTATTCGTCTTCTAGAAACGCCATATGAACGGCTACAGCTAGTTACGGTCCCGCCTTGTCTAAGAAAGATAGAAACACCACACTGCCCCTCTCCGTCGTAAGTAAGTCAACCCCCGTTTTCAAGCATACGCATACGCCATGTAGCCGGTTCAGGTGGGCGTCTACTAGCAGCCGGGTGTGGGGAAGCTTTACTTCCACGTGCGGTATCAGCCGGGCGGGTCGGTTGGTGTTGCTGTTGTTGGTGTTGTGTCGCTGTGGGTGGTTCGACCGTTTACAAGGGGTTCGGGGGGTAGTACATATATCGATCGATCTTCTTCATAGTTCGAGTAACGGTATCACATATCCCGGGAGAAATCGAGTATGTAACAGAGATCAACGTAACCCGGCTACAGTGGCCTCGTGTAGAAGGGGGTAGAAACCCGGGTCATATTGAGGGCCACTTACGCCGGTTATGTACCTTGTCTGCTACACCGCTACACCCTCGTTGTTACACCGGCTACCCTCCATTTGTTACCTCAACGCGAGCAACTGGCCTCCCCCCTTTGCGGAAAGAGCATTTGCTTAGACCGCGCTCCCTCCCCTCGGTACCTTGGTCTGTCAGCCTCCCGCTCGACGACCTTCCGCTGGGCCTTCCCTTCCCGTCTCCCCGCCGATGTCTGCCTGCCCCCGGTCCCCTGCCTCACCGCGGAAGTAGAGCTCGCCCAGTGGACTCGGCTGGCGGCCCCCGGTTCGGATAAAGCAGCTCAGGATGGGTAAAGAGCGGCACATACCGGCCACGCCAATTGGTGTTGTTGGTGCTGTGTTGGGGGCGAGAGGTGCGCTGGTGATGAAGCGTCTCTGGCGGCCGGTCGGCCCATCGATCTGCTCCCTGCTGGGGTCGACGGCTTGCGCGCGGTCCCGGAACCGGTTCCTGTCGGTGGCCCATAATCCAACGGTCTTCGAGTTTGTCGACCACGACGAGTAGTTATTGACGGTGGGGCTGGAACGGAATGCGCGGGGTTGCGGGAACGAATGCGGGCCGTGGCGGGTGGCTGCAGAGACTAGTGCATGATGAGCGGTGCGAGGTCTGCGCTGGATATTCTGGGCCGGCACGGCGGCCGCTGCTGATCCACGTGACCTTGCCTACCGGAACTGTACTCGAGCAGGTGGCCGTGGTCCGTTGGGTGATTCGTTGGCCGTGTAAAGCATTACTGGAATCAGACCCAGCAGCCGCGGGGTTGTGGGGTTGATGCGGGCCACGTAGGTGCCGGGCCTCTGGCTGTGCTGGACGGAGCTTTGCCTATCTTCCCTCCCGCGGTGGGACGAGGTGTGTGCTATATGGTGGTTGAGCCGGGTGGGGGCAGGGGGTTTACAACATGTGCCCTAGCGCGCATGCCGCGGTATCCCGGGGTGACCCGCTGCGAGGGATCGTGGCGGCGCGTTAGTGCGCATGTAGACGGTCCCGTGTGAGGCTGGGGAGAACGTACCCACGCTCACGGCACGTCGTGGTAGGCCCCGGAAAGCTGTTTCAACTTTCTTTCATATTCCCGGCACCCCGCACCAAGCGGTCTAGCCTATATATAACGCCGGAACTTTCCCTTGGTCACTGCATGAGCGACAAAACGGTATCGGGGGTTGTCTGCCAGACCAATGTAGCGGAAACCCGAAGCGAGACAGGTCTTACCGTGGGGGGCTTTACGCTGTTCCCCAAGAATACGGCGCTGAGCGTGGTGCTTGGATCGACCCCAACATACGCTCGAAGGCAGCCCTGGGTTACAGCTTTCGGTAACTCATTGAGCTCCCCACTACACCCCACCACCAATACGTAGGCGAGTTACAAAGACTTGAGGCGGAGGACGTAGACGAATTGACTGTGGCAATTGACTGTAGCGGCTGTCCGCATATACAGTAAGCAGTATGGTGACCCACCCGTTACGTTATATTATTAATGCCGCCGCCGCTTGGGTTTATGTACGCAACTGGACCCGGCGGGAAGAGTTTCCACTTCTCCCTCCACTCCATACCCATACCCATACCATACGAAGGGCGGGTTATAGCCACAAACTGCCTTACTGATGAATTCTACCGGGACTAGACCAATCGTAGGAAATCGTGGGAGCGACGGCAGTTATTGACGTACGGTGGGGGCATACGGAGCCGGATCAATTGCCGGACCGACAAAACTGGACTAGCTGCTTTCTAAATCCAACCATAGCGGGGCTACCTTGTTGTTTGTGTTTCGAGCTACCTACCGTATATAAAATCAATAAACCGTTTCCGCCGAGCAACATCAATGTGATCCCGAGGCGTGGAAGCACCGTATATAAATAAACCGTTCCCGCCGAGCAACATTGTAATGTGATCCCGAGGCGTGGAAGCTTTCTCCTGATCGATTGCCCGATGCGAGTTCCTGGTGATCGGCCAGGTTTCCGAGTTACTGATATAGAAGAAAACGCCGCTCCATGAGCGTGTAAGTAGAGTTCGACTGACGCCACATCTTTCGTAGGCGTTAAAGCCCGACTAGACGTAACTAGTCCTTAAGTAACCAACGTGAGCTCATGAATTGGATCAAGTAGCCGACGCTCATACAGTTATATGGCGGTGGGGCGTGACCTAGGGGCGTAGGAAACCTTGTAGCCGTTCCCAAACAGTTTCCGTTATGGCTCAGCTTCTTGCCCTGCGCCCGCGTCGCTGGAATAGCCCGATCGTAACCTTCATGAGCTCATGGAGGATTGCGTCTCCAATCGGATCATGCCACCTCTTACGGCAGAACGTCAATGTGGGGTGCGGCAAAAGGGGCTTACTTCGATAAGTGCACGTATGGGGAAGTCTACAGCCGTATTCGGGGGTATGCGGGGGGCAGCGTCTACAGGGCGGCTCATTGATCAGGTGGATACAAGACGTCTATTCAGGTCTCACTTTCCAAGTGGGTGAGGCAGGGCCTCGGCGCCTTCGTCCTCTCCAGCAGCCAGACTGCGACAGGAACCTAGTAAAGGCTAGCTGCATAACCGTACGGTAAGCCAAATCACCATAATCAGTAGAGCTACGGATGGTCATACTCCAAGTACAACGGCATTGACTTTCATAAGATCATAGAAGGCAACGAGTCGCTTGTCTCAAAGAAGCAGTTGTGCGAATGGGTCAGTCGTACGATATCGTAGTTATGTACTTGAAGCGTACTACATATAGCATTGCAATATAGCATTGCAGTAACCGCACGAACATCTGTTATAATGTAACACGAGCTGATCGGTATTTCGTAAACAACGACCATACTATATTACCATACTGCACTATACTACCTGCTTCGTTGCCGGCTGGATTCACCTCACCGGATCTACTCCCCGTATACTCTGGATGTGTTTTGACAATCACTTCAAACCAAGCATTAGACCCGCCCACGCTTATGTGGCCGTACACAGGGGTTGGGTGGGTTGTTGCGGTATCAGTTGTGTACCCACATACACCCACCCTGGTAGTTACGTGTGTTTCGGAGCCCACATTGACGTTCTGTTCGTGGGGGTAGTTACGTAGTCCTGAACCTGCAACTTCACTGTGCCGCTCACTTAGGCGGTAGGGCGTTCTTTCCCATATGTGCAGTTATGTATGGACCAGTCTTCTTCCCATAACCAACCCATTTACGGTTACCCCACCAAGTGCCGGAGACGAAGGGTGGCTTCCCCGGTTATGTGCCCCATCTGCCGGAACACCCCACCGAGGAGGCCCTAGCCATGTGTACAATACGTACGGCTGCGTGTTTCAGATGGCGTACAGAGTGGGTATCAGACCGTAAATGGTTTGTCTGGATCTTTGTGATCAGGCGTAAATGGTTTGTGATGGAAGGCGCACAACTATCAGGCGTGGTAACTGACTTGTTGACTTCAACCTTTGCATGTTCGGGAAACCCACCTTCAGGACACTGGTTGCTGGGACCGCAATTTCCAATGGGATCTCCGTGTGCATAGTGGGTCATCTGCCAAGTTGTACCGCTTGCGTTACTTGACTTGGTAAGCAATTCCTGGGGAGAGTGCTAGGCACTTCGAAACTATGGTTGTGAAGTTAGAGAAACATACGTAAACCCGGCGTGTTGTGTGCCGTTTATTGACGGTAGTTAACCACGTAGGGAACTAGTACTACATTGTTCACAGCACCAGTGTCACATGTAGCCGGTGAAGCCGTAAATGGTTCTGGTTTCCGAACTACAACGACGTGTAACAACTTCCACTCCGTTTACGTATCTCGTTATTTACCTCTGTACTCACTGTATCAACCTTTCCATTCCGTATCTATGATAACCCGCTAGCACAACATTGCATCCAACAAACCAACATGCTCAATAGTGCGTTTCGCCCGACGAGTGGGTGGGTGTGACGTGCGTTTCGCCCCACGAGTGGGTGGGTGTTTTCTGGGGGTTATGGTGTCCACCACCACCTCAGTCATGGCTATGCGGTGTGATGGTCATGTTCACCCTCAGTCATGGCTATGCGGGGTGTGATGGTCATAGGCCCAACAACCAGGTGGGTGGGGATAAATATGGCTATGCGGTGTGATGGTCATAGGCCCAACAACCAGGTGGGGATAAATATGTGGTGCGGTCATGCTCCTACAGTAGAGTGATCGAGCCATCGGCGAACAGCCGCCATTGATCCAGATGCAGCCTGAACCGACACGCCCGTACCCATTTGTGTGTTGCGTTACATGACTCCAGCAGCCGTATCCCGTGTGTCGCGTTACATGACTCCAGCAGCCGTATCCCGGGGGTATGCGGGGGGCTACATGGATCTCGTGTTAGTTTGTAGGTAAGTCGCAGGAGTGTGGTGAGGCAGGAGGAAAAGGCAGGGTCTATATGGAAGGCATTCGTAGTTAGGTAAGCACTGCTTTCTATGTTAGAGCTTCGTTACGTAACAACGCGAAGGTCAGATGTTCTATCTATCAACCACCCCATAATCCGATGATTGAATATCGTTCCAAAAGCATGTGACGCACTATGTATCTGTGCCTATGTGGAGTGAAGTGCCTATGTGGTGCGGCACTTGTACGAAGTGCTCCCTGTTTGCCGGCGATCTGCCGTGTTTGGAAAGTGCCGCATATGAAGCAGCAGCGACTGGGCGGTGGCCCTACCCCTACTACAGAAAGAACCCCACCCAAGCCTAGGGGGTGTGGCTCCCGGTTGTTTCCCCTTTCGCTACGGGGCACAAGTAACGGGGTCCGTTACCGATAGCGAGGAAGGAAGTATTTACCTAGCGAGCGGCGCTCCTCTCCAAGTATCGAGACTTTTATGCGCGCCCCCTAGTCCTTGCGGTTCAAAGCCCTAGTCCTGAGTGCGGTCCCTCACCTCTTGTCAATGTCTTTTGAGCCTCATGTTGGTACCCCTACACTGTGCATGCACGGGCAGTTTAACGCCGCGGTACCCCCGAACCCCCTGACGACGATGCGGTCGGGTAGGGCATTCTACGGTACGGGCCAAAGCAAGACTTCCCCGCTTCATGGTTGAGTGTGTCGCCAGTTAGGGGAGACAGACAGTTGCCAGATACCTCTACAATACCAGTCTCACTGTCAAGGAAACAACCAGGTGCTATACCACGATGGGGAAACCCACTAAGTAACGGGCGAGGGATGAGGGCGAGGAATAGGTGATGCGGTTCGAGGGGAGGTTCTATCACACGATCACTCTGTCCCTTTATTGTCCCTTTATCCCCGAACTTGGGTGGGGTTATCCCAGTATCAGCGACACTCACCATACTGAAGGATGAAGGATGAAACTTACCACCGCTGGAGCCCTGAAGGATGAAGGATGAAACTTACCACTGCTGGAGCCCAAGCGATCGGTAGTCATGCCCGAGCTGGAGCCCAAGCGATCGGTAGTCATGCCCGATACCTCTTGTCTTGCTTAAGCTTCGCCGACAAGCCGTGGCTCAAGCACAACCGCAAACCCTTGTTCCCCAGTGGGTCGTAACCACATCACGACAAATCTGGATGACTTCCGCATGCGTTCAGTGCGAATATGGAAGGTACTCCGTAATGATAAAACTAGCCCTGTTCCCTAGTGACCGGGTTCCTGTTGCAATGAGCCATTGTTCCCAGCCCGGTGAGGTGAGGGGCTTGCGCCGTACTTACCTGCCCTTCCTTGCCTTGACTGTATGCCCGGCTCGGTACCTTGCCTGTCATCGGTACCTTGCCTTGCCTAAACGGTGCCTCTCTCGGAGGTTTCTGGAATACGGGGGGTTTAACCGCTTCTGTGGGGGAAAAGGGGAGGGGTACCCCCGAGGGGTGCTTCACGGCAGCAATTACCATATGACAATATGAACAAAGGAAACCGCAAACGCCAATACGGATGCGAGGAATTGCGTTGGTTTAGTCGTCATGCCCCCACCGTGCGTCAAACGGAATTGCGTTGGTTGAGTCGTCACTATGGAACAAGTGATCCGAAGAGTCGGCGTATAGTGCGGAACAAGTGTCATTCAACTCGGTTGGATACCGTACACCTTGCCCGTTAGTTGATTGATAAGGTGAAGGAGGAGCTCAGGGTATAGCCGTACTGGGAACCGATGCGGTGTAACTAGTTACCGAAGGGAGTGGGTAGTCATCGTCCCCTTGTCATGAAGGAGCTTCGTGATCGGTTAGTTAATCCCCACCCCTTCCTCAGCGAGCGCTGCACCTGGTGCTGTGCGCGTTCTTTGATATTCGCATGTTTCGTATGTCGCACGGGTTTATTTTATTATATATTATATCTGACGGTTTCTATTATATCTATATGTGGTCGAGGTTGTGCGAGTGAGTTCCTTCAGAGTTATCAGTGGCGCGGGATGAAGCGCTTGCGGTTGATTGATATTCGAAAAAGGCTACGGTTGTGTGCCGCACGATACCCACCCTGATGCGGTTCCTTGGTAGACGGCCTATCTCTGCCCCGGTGTTGAAGCTGATAGGGAATACTTGTGTGCTCCTTCCCTTCCTATATATGACTGACGACAGTGGAACCGAGTATCAAGGCAAGGGGGTGGGTATTCTGATAGGGGGCGGCATCTCTCCAGACCTTCTGAATCTCTATCTGCAACCGCTCGATGTGCCGGATGGTTGGGTACAAGTACGCTCGATATGCCGACGATATGAATGTTGGCGAGGGAGCAACCGGGTTATTGAGGTGGGCGTTCCGGTGAGGGAGATTCTATTGGAGGACTTTGGCCTATGAACCTAGAGGAAGTGAACTCCCGTTATTGAGGTGGGGTGGGGTCTGGTGGAGGAGCTCACTTGGGCTTGTCTATCCGTCTGTCGGGTGGCCGTGCTCGTGTGGATGTTCCGTTCGACGTGCTGATTCATCGTCGTTCCCGCTCCCTCGAACGGTGTGTCTCGCAGTACACATTCTCCTCTGTATTGTGTTTCGACAACTGTCAGTCGTCGATGGAAGCGCATGTGATCTACCTGGGTAACTGTTCATCAGAAGGGTGGAAGAGGGACATGTCATACTGCCTTCACTGGTGGTGTTGCGCGTTATATATGTGGGGGCGTCTGCGCCCCATATCAGGTTATGAAGGTGAGGAGCGTGATAGGGAGTACGAATTTCTGTTACGTAAGGGTTGCTTGCCAAGTTATGTAGGGTAGGGGCTGGCGCTCTCTGGTTGATCGAATTGGTGTCTTGAGCTCGGGCGTTTTGTGCTGCTCTCTGGTACCTGGATTGATGCATCCTGGTCGCGAGAGGTTGGTCTTGGCCTGGGAGAGTGGCGAAGAGGCGGCCCTGGTGTTCGCAATGCGCCCAAGCGCCTTCGTGGTTTGAACAATGCAGTTAGTACATAAGGGTTGATGTGTTCGGAAGTCTCGGTACAAGGTGGGGCTCGCGCGGTGTCTTCAGCTCGCTTGGTCGGAATCTGGTCCGTCCAGTTGTGGTTGATGTCTTCCTTCTGTCGTGGAGGAGGCGGCTGGTCAGGTTGGTTCCGCTCCGAGCTGAGGTGATACGACGGGTACAGTGGCGTTTTGTTTACTTGTACGGTGGCGTTTTGTTTCAATCTCCACCTTGGCGGTGTTTCGGTAAACGCCGGCTGAACTACCCTGTGTACCCGTGTACCTTGGCCCGGCCCGGTTACGTATGAACATGTCGTCAGAGTAATGAAGGTAACAGATATCGGTTCCAGTGGTTCAAATGCTTGAACCCGGTATCTGGCGGTGCCGGTGAGAGCCAAGATGGCTAAGCTGTGAGACAGCGATTGAGTTCTTTGTAGTGTAGTTGCCCTAGTGGTGGAGGGGAGGGGTGCGGGGTAAGGGACTCGAACCCGTACCAAACGGCAGTGGGCCGTATACGCTCTAGTGTGCTTGTCCTGTTGGCCATGCAGTCTCCACCCTGCCAGAACAAGCAGCACTGCTCAGCATGGCCAGCCACACCAGCCCGAGGAAGACCTTTGTATCGGGGCCTTGCTCCCGCGATGACTCTAACACACTGAACCTCCCCAACCACTCGCCCAGGATACCAGTGGTGGAACACAGCGCTAGCTGCGCATAGTCCCCTGCTGATAAACGAGACTCCAACGATAATGCCCATGGCCCACCAGAGCCACATCTGCACAACACTAGGACTACCCACCTTGCCTCCGCCACTTGCACATGGTAAGGTCAGGCCCCACACCACCCAACTGTGCCGGTTGAGCGCCGAAGCAGTCAACCAGGGGTCCCATATAAACCTGACAGGGAGGCATCCAGTTGGGGATATGCGGCCTGCCCAGACAGCAAGGCTTCATCATCCCACCATAGCCGATAGCGTTGGGGATCGCTCCGAAGACAAGTGGATGGGGGACAGGTTTCGTGCCGCTATGTCTCGCCCTTCTGGTACCCATCATGTCCCATGCACACAGCAACCTTTTCCTATGACTCAGGTCTGTAGCCTTGTTGGTGTTCTATAAAGCTAGTTGCCTACCTACCGCAGTACGTAAGGGTGTTGTTGCCGGTTCAGGTTTGTTTTTGATTCCGGAACGCTGGATCGGTCTTTCTTACGAATACGCATTTGGCGAGGGCCCACCACCACCACCACCACAACTATAGATAGAGGTCGTCGTCACTGCGTCACAGGCTCACGATCACACCGGGAGCAGTCATAGGTACCTTCGTCAATGGTCGCTCGTCTGGTCTAAAGTCTCTGGTCCTTAGTGGTGGGGACCCGCAGTCTAGGGGATAGAGGGATACTGTCATTGGGGATATAGGTACTGGGTGGGGATAAATAGAGGGATAAAGAGCTCGATTCGTGCTGAGTGCGGTTAGTTGATGTAGTTGACGTAGACTTCGTATGTTCTATCAAGGGCGACCATTACGCCTTGCTAGAGAGACTCAAGTTATACACCGACCAATACACCCACACCGACCAATACCCCCGGGAAAGAGGGGAGGGAACAATACACATTCCGCTACACCGTTTACCCCAGTAGTGGCAAGCGTAACTACATATGGTTTCGTGTTCCCGAGTTACCACCCACCAGTTACCCCAAGATCCGTTAATTGACTCTGTATACGTAGGAGATAGACCGGATAGGCTCTCTCCCAACTCGCTATAGTCCCTGAGTCAGATAGAGGAGAGGGAATCTCTACCTGCAGTGAGGCGTCTACACTGAGACATCGGTCTATGGGTCTATCGTTACTACGTCTACTAGTCCTAGTCAACGGCACCTTCTGACCGTACCGTACCAGTTCGTCAACTTGGGGTAACTAGTCGTTCCCCACCGCTAGGGTCGTTACAGAGTTTATCGGTCCCGTTACAGAGTTTATCGGTGCTTGTCCAATAGTGCTCCCCTTCCTACGTCAACTACGCCAACTACGTCTACTAGTGATGCGTCCAATAGTGCAGTGCTCCCCTTCCTACGTCAACTACGACGCCAACTACGTCTACTAGTGATGCAAGTTACTGATTGAACATTTCTGTCTGCTAATGGAACCGAACCGTAGCGATAGCGGACGGAACCTCCTGGTTTTCGCATATGCATCACGGAAACATGCGGGAATCAGGAATGGGTGTTGTTGAATAGGATTGTTCCGGGGGGAGTAGCTGTTCAGTTTCCTCATTGAAGTTCAGAGGTTCATTTACCCTGTGCGAGGTTGCTAGTGAGCGTAGAACATATTCCAAAGTACTGTTGTGAGAGGCCGGGAAACCTGGGTGGGGTACTGATTGAACGATACTTACCTGGGTGGGGTACTGATTGAACAATACTTATTATATATAGATAGAGAGTTTGTACAATCGCAGAGCCAACTTTCTGAACTAGACTTGTTCGGTTGAGTAAGGTAGGGGGCGGTCAGTCGAAACCAATCACGCTTAGCAATCTGATTTCTGTTTCTATCATATTAACACCTTATCAAGCCAAGCGCGGGTGGAGGGAGCTCTGATACATCAGGTAACGCCAACGCCCAGCCTAGCGGCCCCACCTTATATAAATAACGCGAGGGTGGGTGGTCGCGGTAAGGCGCCACAGGAATAATGAACTGAGGGTATACAGGTCGTTATGATACAACAAGTCACTTTCCGGTTCGTTGTACCATATAGAAGTTCCAGCGTTGACACCCTTATTCTTGTGTATATTCTGAAAACCATATAGAACCGGTCGACACCCCGGCTATACGGTTTCTAGATCAATCAACGTATTGTCCATATGAGCGTATCAACGAATGATGTCAACAACGCGCGTACGCAGAGAGAGCCATATACGGGTGACGCGTACGCAGATATGTTCATATACGCGAGCCATGCTTTAGACGGAGCTGATATGAGCCCCCGGTAACAGACCACTACCTGCTTTTCAGTTGTGTTTCCCGGTGCAATAGGGACACACACAAGTTTCCCATATATACGCAGCAGAAGGTCCCCAATCCTTCCATACTCAAGTCACCGGGCATACAGATAGACCATATAAACAAAACCCCCGCTCACGTCTCCCTGCCCACGTCTCCCCGCCCACGTCTATGTGTGCATTTTCGATACAATGTGTTTTTCCGGGGCACATAGACACAAACACATGGTCAACTCGTACGCGTCTGGCTTTAGCTACATGTTGTTTGTCGTTGAGCTGGGTGTAGGATGTGTTGGTCATAAACAACCGCCACCACAAAGCAGCAACCAACTATCGCGGTTATATGGGGGGTGTAACCGGTTAACGCGAGTGTGACTACCGGTGCGGGTGTTGTCCTCCGGGTGTTAGCCTTGGGTGTTGGCGGGAGTTACCCTGTAGGTGGTGCGGGGGTGTTGGGGAGAGGCCGTAGGTTGTAACGGGTGATTAAGAGTATAGCTGTAGAGGTATAGGAGGAGCGGTGTGTCAAGGCGTGGTCGTAGACTGGGTGAGCGTATGGGTGACTTGTAGAAGGGTATGGATCTGTGTGTCGAGGGGTTACGGTTGTGGCAAGGTGTGCGGGGTAGCGTAGGGGAAAGGGAAAGGTGGGATGTGTGTGCGGAGGGTGGGTGTGGATGGTGGCCGAAACCCGTTACGTAAAGGGTAAGGGTAAATGGCATGACGTCTTCCCACATGATATTCCCTCGATGATAACGCACCCGATACTACCTCTACCCTCGATTATGAAGTGACAACGTGTTCCCTTTCGATGGTATAGCAGAGTTCCCATGCGCAAAGCTTCAAACACAGATTCCCCTTCTACGGACGCAGGATGGCTTCATCATGATTCCCAACATCGTCAGCTCGATACTACCAACTGATGAGTCTCCATTTCCTGGTCTATCCCACTTATCGTGGAGGAACCTCACCGGCTACAGGGGTTACTGCTACCTTCATCGTCTCCTCGCAACATCTAATGCTATGTCTCATCATAATCACAATTAATGTCCCACGGTGAACTAGACTTATTAGACGCCACCTACCCCAACCAGCTCAGTTTCCCACATACGGGGTCGGGGTATGCGCGGGCACACATATCGGGGGTTCGTGATATCGCCGTCTGCTCGCTTACTTACCACCCAACCAACATCCACCGTATAACGACGTTGGGGCGGGGGTTCGCGGTGCCCCTTTCGCTCTCACAACTCTCGATGTGGCCTGGGTCGGCGCGTGAGGACTCCTCATAATGCCATTCCGTTTCGCTGATTCCAAGGCGGCAGTTGGCGTCGTAACACGGGCTGCTGAAGTCGGAAAGTCGATCTCAGTTGATGATATTGCCAGCATATACAAGGCATGCTCACCCTCTCTATATGCGACAACACAGCATATACAAGCTTCGGTAAAGTCGGTGTGCGAATGCCCAGAGATGCTTGTCGGTTCGTAACAAAGGAAGTCTCACGTTCGGGGTTATGTTACTACCTTGTTTTTCAGCTACATGTTCGGTAGTTGAATACCCTTTCCGCGCCCCCCTGTAGACGCCGCCCCCTGTAGCCAGCGGTCTTTTGTCTCTCTCCAAGTCCACCACCGCCCACCGTACGACGACCCAGTTGTTACGTCTGTTCGAAGGGGTCCCGAGGTTCCGCACCAACACAACATGACACTAATCACGTGCCGTCACCAACACTCTATATCTATATCTATATTTCTATATCTATATCTATATTGCCTGCCTATTGCCTATATGCCAGTTGCCAATGTGCCGTTTGGGCGTTACAGTGATATCCAGCCTCTCGTGAGTAGTGGGCGTAAGCGTGATTACGAACTTGAGTACGGAAAGAAACTACAGGAAGTTCAGTACGGAACTGCGTAGGAAGGAAGTTCAGTACGTAAGTTCAGTCAGAAGAGCCGCCCTGAGTACGTAAGGGAATGATACTAGTTATTGGACTATTCCATAAACAGATTCTACCATATAAACATTCTACACTAATCAGTTTTTTCCCATTTCTCTCGTATATCGTAGTAACGCCCTTAATCATGGGGTTTGAAAAAGACTTAAGTTGTCATTTCCATTTAGGTCTGATTCGGATTCCTCTGCTGTTTCCGAGTCTTCCCGAACCGATATTTCGCAGTGATAAAGAAGATGGTACACCCGAATTGTATTCTTCAAGTGCTTATTGCTTGCCAGAAATCCTGCTTCTGCGATTGTACGGGGTTTTAGTTCTTAGAATAAGTTGTGTTGTCTGTAGTTTTCCCATGTTACAACTTTCGTACCAACATGATCGACCCTTTATGAATTGGTTAAACATTATACTAGGGAGCTCGATCTTGACTCAACTGTGTGGTATTATGAATTGTTTGTCTCTTGGAATAACATCCAGCAGTGGTTGGAACAGCTCGCATGTAATAACCACTTCACCGTATTTCTCGCCCCCACTCGTTTTCTGTACCTCTATCGAAACGGAATGGTTTCATGTTCTTTCATCGATTGGTTATTCCTCTCCGTTTGCATTTCTTTTTCCAATCTTGGTCTCAATTGGTTTACAAGAAAAAATGGCCGATTAACCCACCTGCCGCCGTCCATGTAGCCCCTCCCGGATACCCCCTGTAGCCGGCGTTTAACCCAACGGAATGAATCCGTACGAAGGCAACCATTACTGGTTCTACTGCAATACTGGTTGTGCTGTGGTTGAACCCCACCCAGTGCTTGATCATAGTACCAACCGAACTAGCCAACAACGACGCGAGTTAGTTAGTTTGACGCACGGTGGGGTTGGTGGGTTGTTACTGGGCCGGGGGTACCCCCCGAATACGGGCGCGGCCGCCACACGGACGGATGGTTCGTCAACTTCCTAATGCTCGCGGTTAGTTCGCGAAACAGACAGGTGGGTGTGTGGTGAGACATGGCGGCGACTGCCAGTTATCACTGCTTCTTTACGTAGTCTCTGCAACCAACCACCGAACAGCGGGATTAGGGGAGGTAGTGGTTGTAGAAGCCCCCGGGATACGGCCGCTAATGAGACAGTATTCGCGCGCGGTGCAAGGTACTCCGTCAGCATGGACCAACTACTCCCTAGGCGGCCTTACCAGGGAGGGGGATGCTTTGGTATGCTGGCTCCCCGTGTGTCGGTGAAACACAACCGTGCGGTGATAAGTTACGGGGTTGCTGCTGCTATAAAGCCAAAGCTAGTTAGTGTCGTCAATATCTGGGAAGTTGGTCAATCATGTATCAAGGTCCAGGCGCCTCTATTACCAGACTACGTACATAGAACTTCTTTGATCACAGTGATACTGTGCCGGGGTGATCTATCCGCCTATATATATGGTTCGGCTTGCTTTGTGCATGCCAAATCGCCTATTGGAAATACGGAAGTATCCATCTAGTACTATGTGACGTAAGCAAGGTCCACTCGATCTGTTACTGCTGCTGCTCTCGAATGGGAACTGAATCAGTAGTCACATATAGGAAGGAGGGTATGCACACACATATATAGGTGGTGCCGCTGCCCCGTACTACACGTGGGGGAGGAGGGGTATGCGTACCTACATACATAGCAGGGTGCCAGATCACGTAACCAGATTCCGGGTCAACTCAACTGTTGAACCGCCCCTACATACGCCCCCCGCATACCCCCCTGTAGCCGGCTGTAGCCTCCGCCGGCCCTCTTCCACAACTATGGGGGTCGGGGTACCCCCGAGGGTTTACTTACCTACCGTGCTTTGTGATCTATCTTTATGTAGTGCGTTTTCTGCCAGGTCAACTGTTGTCTACCCCACGGTATGGGCGGAAGAGAATGAATCAACCCGAAGGGAGCCGTAACGGTGGATTCTTTCACCACCTCGTTAACTAGGCCGGAGGGAAGGGATGAAAGGGAAGGTCTGCGTAACAAGGTGGGGTTTTTACGATAAGTCTGCGTATTACTCGTGAGGGTCGACTACCATAAAGGAGTCATCGCAGGCCTTGTACGGGAGGTCCGCTACGGTGGCAGGGAAAGATTGGGGCTACCCTGAGAGATGGGGGTTGGCTTCTTGTGTCCGCTACGGTGGCAGGGAAAGATTGGCTACCCTGAGAGATGGGGGTTGGCTTCTTGTTGTCAAGGGTTGGAGCGATGCAACCGCATCAACTACCCCCCCGAACCCCCAGTACCCCCCCTGTAGCCAGGGTCGTGTCTAGTTGAGCGATGTTAACGTGTGGTCTTCTATATTATATAGATAGAGATAGGCGTATAGGAGGTTGTGTGACACAACTAAGCCGGCGTTATGGGAAAGAGGGACGTTCGAGTTAATATACGAGCCGTTTATTAGTCCGGTCGTGAAACGGCAAGTGCTGCGCAGAGGAACTTGTCTGTCCGCGGCACCAGCCTTCTGTTCTGTTCGTCACCACGAACCCTCCCAACGAAGAAATCAATCAACCAGGCGAGCAGCGCCGTTGTACGGGGGTACCCCTTCGGGGTTGTACGGGGGGGTAACCGCGCGGTGTTCCGGTGTTCGTTCGGTTATGCTCGCCCGCATCATCACGAATAGAACTAGATACCGTAATGGGTCTACAAGGCCCGCAGTTATGTGGGTTGGGCCAAACCACCATAGCTCTTCCTGGAACAAAGCCTATATGGATAGTGATCGAATAGAACCGCTGGCCACTCGCCTTTCCACGCAGGCCGCCCGGCCGCCGATAAAGCTCTACAAGGAACTGTGGGGCCCAGCAGCGCGGCCTAAGCGTTGGCCCTTTTTCCGCCCGCGCTTCGCCCCGCGACTATACGTATGGGAGGGGTACTTCGTATGGGGAAAGGGGCGTACGTATTCTCCCCCCACACCCCAGGCCAGGTAGTTGCCGGCTATGTTGGATCGGTGGGCGTACGGTACGTAGTTACGGCGGTGTGGTGTGTTGCTGTGCTGTTATTATAATGACGCTTAAAGGAACCCCTGTACGGGGGTATTGAGGGGGCTACATGGGGGGCCGGTTTGGGCACACGGTCACTTTGTTGTTGCATACGAAGGGGGTTGCTGCGGGTGGGCGTAATGTGGGTTCGATAAGGTATGGATGTTCGGAGAAAGCCCGGGGTCTTACTCATATACAACCACCGAGAGGACACCAGCGTAACTACAATGTGATCAGATGTAGTGCTTTTCGAGCCCCCACACTCATATTACGTAATAGCGCACGACTCACTGTGCTGCTGGTTGCGCGCCTTTTCTCATCACTATGATGAAGACCCCATCTTTCCACCCTTGATCAAGCGAGCCCCGGCGCTTTTCTCTCACTATCATGAACGAAGTGAGGCCAATATCAACAACCATATTGATGACGTGACGTTCCAAGGCCGTTCACCTTCCAAGGCCGTATCGTTATCTTCTCACGTAAGTGCCCAGCGCCCACCCAGTGCCCTATCTTCTATCACTGTTGGAGGAGTAGGGTAGGGGCTTCGATCACTCTCCTCCGCATCACTGCCACACGACCTGAACAATCTACCTTCACAGTGATCTAGTGAGTGTCAATGGACTACGCCTTACAGAAATGTGAGAAAGAGCGAGTGGGGTGGGGCTTCTACGAGCTCCGCAGTCCTCCCGGACCAGGAAATGCATGAATGTGGTTCGATGCTTTATCGGTTGGCTGTAGGGTACGTAGCCTTTTGGGATTGGTTGGCGCCGGTGACGGACAAGTACCGAGATATCGGAGGTGTTCTGGTCACCAACATCTACATACCGGTTCGGAAGCATCGTCATCCAAGTCCGCCCACCAGGTCCCGCAGCGACTAGAATCCGGGACAACACCGTACCGTACCGTACTGCGTTAAGTAGTGCAGCCTCACTGCAAGGTAACGGATGGAAGAGCCTTGGGTGTGGTGTGAAAGTGCTGTTCGTTCGTTTCGTTCATAAACACACTCGTTCCTCGTCCTATAGAGTGACAGTAGAAATGTTGTATTGCCGGCATGTAGTGCCAGGGCTTACCAACTCTTCGTCTAGGCGGTTATGTAGATATCGAACGATAGTGAGAACAACTCTTTGGGGGTCCCCTCCCCTGCCTCTTCTGGCCATCACTGTGGTTTCCCTTCGGATCTCCGCTCTCCCTACGTAACGGCACATAACTGGACCTTCAGAGCCCGCTTCAAATGGCATTCCTATTGAAAAAGAGAACTGCATTGCTGTTGGTTTTACACGGCAGTGGGTTAGCCCTTCCTGTTGCTAGTATACTTGAAAACCCTACCGTACACACCCCACCCGGCACAAACCCCCACATAACTAGCTGTAGCCGTACACTACCCCCCGGAACTACGTAGGGGTAGGGCCCACCATTGTACGGTATACGCGCCCACCATCCCTGGCTACATGACGTATGCTTGTGTGCCGGGGGCCCTTATGTATGGCCGGGTGGGTATTGGTTTGTTGTCTACGGGCCCACCCCACACCCCACACCGCCCGCACGTACGTAGGGTTTATAACGGTAGGGTAAGTAACCTACATGACGGGGGTTGTGCAAGCGTCCGCCCACATCGTACATGTACCTCTCCTCGAGTTAGATGCGTTTACCCCTCATGAAGCTTTTGGAGACGTTACGTATCAGGGTTGGCATTATCAACATGGTATGGTTGTTCAAAGCGAGTATTCATAAACGGTGGGCAGATCCAAGAAACCGGTGATAAGCACTATCCGACAGTTCCTCAAGGAGCAAAGCAATCCAGAGCGAGCTCCACAGACCAGATAGGAATAGTGCCTCCTCAGACCGGTGTGCGGGACTTGGGCCCAACCAACCAGAAACCAATTCGTAATCTCATACGCGTAGCCCGGGTTCGAGGAACCGCAAGGCAACCAGATGCGCAATGCCAGTACGGTAGGCATAGGGAGCAGGCCAGAGGAAGCATGACCTACACCCGGGCATAGCGGCGGCACCCTATAAGCCGGGGGAAGCGCGCAAGCCAGCTGACGTACTGAGACCTCCAACGAGCCAGGAGTCACCCAGACATAGTTGACTAGGCGTGATATACGTGACGGACAAGCACCGGTGGGATGCAGCATCACGCAAACACTCACATAGCGGCCAGACCGGTACGATCTCGTATATGACGTACAGTTTCAAATGGTGTTGTGCCCTATGAGGAAACCGGTCAACCCAGGACCACCCGGCTAAACCGGTCAACTCCCGACACAGATCAACATAGTTACGCATCTTCATTCATTGCTGAACAACATAGTTACGCATTTCGTAAGGTAAAGCAGGGCTGACTCCGGCCCGCTTTATGTACTGTGTAAAGCAGAGCTGACTCCGGCCCGCTTTATGTACTGTATTGGAGCGCAAAGGCTCGGCACCACGCACCACATGAAAATCCTTTAGTTCGCTGACTGACGACGGAGCTTAGGCCACCCACCTCGGCATCTCGATGTTTGAGCGACAGAAGAGTCAGCCAGATTGGCATCGGTGTATTAAGCAATACAATATCAAACCCTAACCACCGACATCGCCTGAAGCACGCTGTGCGTCGCGGTGTGACCACTCCATATAAGGGGATGACCACAACCCAAAACGCTTTCTTGAATCTCATGACGCCTGTATACTAGTAGCACATGCTGACCAATCCATATACTATACAGGCGTTTATGAAATGGTTTATATATGGTTGGTGCGCCTGCCATTGACTTACTGTAAGCTATGGCCCAGATACTTGTTCCGCTCTGCTATATGGTGCGGCTTGACCGCGCTCTTCCTTCCTGATTCTTGAGTGTCTGCCTGAGCCTTGCGCGCTTATCTGGCGTATCTAGCCTGCTCTTCCTCTCGGATGTATCTCTAGCACATATTCTCGCTAAGTACTATTGACCTTCAGCCGTTGATATGAGCTTTATCAATATCTACTAGTTCGATATGCTCAGGTCCAATCGTGCTGGTGCGCTGCTGCTGTTTTCATGGCTCGCAACATCTATCTGCCTGGTTACGGAACCGTGTAGCCCTTGCCGTAGGCTGCTGAAAAGGAGAGCTGTCTCCAATTCCACCTCCGATCCTATCTGCTCTCCCCGGCTTCACTGGGTATCCCGCGACGTGGGTCTTATGCGCTTCACTGGGATTGTGTTCCAAACTCCGGACACGTCTTCTATATCGTGGGTGCTGTGGGCTATATCGTATAGATATAGAGAATAGCCCGATTGGCTCAACGTAAGCTGCTCATGATCCGATTGGCTCTCTCTATTTAATATGCTCCATCCAAGCACGGTGGTATATGCTCCAAGCACGGTGCCAGGTTGGCTCTTACGCACAGCCGCGGGTTATATAGAGAGGGGTAGTGTGACATCAACAGAAAGGTCAAGTACAGAAAGGATGCAGGCCTCGATCGCCGCTCCGCCCTCAAGGGCTCACAATGAGCCTGCCGTATATACATGCCACAATGTTTCGCGCCGCCCGCACGCATATATATAATATAATAGCCGCCAGGCTACTACCGCTGGCCCTCTGACTTGATAACCACCTCATAGTCCCCGGTGATAAACCTGGGCCTTGAGCTATTCGGACTCATATGTGCAGCACCCCGCGTTGTTGTCTGGCGTTGCTGCCAGCGAGCCATATATACTGGACGATGGGCCTCATGGCGCGCTCACGGCGTTTTGGCACTGTATCCATGAAGCGGGATCCTCTCTCTATCTTGGATCCATCCAATGGGCCTAGCTCGGGGAGTCTCGTTGAGTAACAGTGCTGCAAGCACCTCCTAATAACGCGGTTGTGTTGTGCGCTATTACGTAATATGAGTGTGGGGGCTCGAATGAGCAACTTGTTTCCTTCCCCTTGGTAATCCTTCTGCCCAGGTTTACATACCAGAATCTTGGCTTGGGCCACGCGGTGCGCTGGAGAATGAGCAACAACACGGTAATGGGCCCGATCAAGGCGCGGATTCAGGCCTGTACGTAGGCACATGGCCCAGTTACGCTGTGGCGTTGTTGAGGCCCACCCAGTGGGAGACCGTCGTCAGACTCGTTCCGTCCGGCTGTCTACCGGGGGGTGACCAATGCATAATATGTTTGTTTAATAGTTTCTAATATGCATGCGGAGTTGGCCGATACATGGTAAGAAAGGCCGATACAGGTAGCCAGGAGCGATGACACGCCGCCTCCCTCACCCTCTACGTAACAGGACTCACCCTCACCACGTAACAGTGCGGTAACAGTGCGTGCGTTACACCGGGGCTACACGCGTGCATGCTGCCCTTGTTGTCCGCGAAGTCAAGGCACAAAGGAACAACGTTACATATCGAGCGGTTGCAATCAAGAACACCCCACCCCACATACCCACATATATAACGAAACCACCGAAACCACCAACCATCCAACCTCGCGCACCATCCATACCAACCCCCGGCTGGCTAGTTACGACACGAGTACATTCAGACCCGAGATCGGCCAGTAACCACCGTAGGCATAATACCGGTTCGTATGGTCGGAGGATGGGGTTGTGCTCAGTCGCCGCATGGCTCGAACCACAAGTAAACACAGGTTGGCGAGGTGGGCCCACCCACCACACGAGGAATCCCACATACGGGGTTGGGGTTATGTGGGGGTGTGTTTCGAAATCCTACATGCTACGCCTCGCCTCACGTGTGTGCAGGTTACGGTAGGTCCAACAGTGACTTCCTAACGCCCCCCCAAGCCTTCGGTAGTTGCGCTACTGTTATTGACGTACGGTGGGGCGCCTACCGCGTCCGTCGTTCATAAAGCTGGCGTTACCGTCGTCACCGCTCCCGCTACATAACGCTCTACATAAGTCTGCCCCCCAACCAGCTGCTGTGGGCATGTTCGGGGTGTAGCCCGTCACTCCATGTAACATGGGCCGCTTAAGTGTACACTCAGCCGCCGTCTGCGCTCGGACCGGACGACCCTATGCGAAAAGGTTACGGCCCGGCCACACACACACACTCACTAGAATACAAATAAGATCAGAAACCCCATCATTAAGGCGAACAATGCAATAGCTTCGGTTAAAGCAAACCCCAAAATTGCGTAACCAAATAATTGCTTAGCCAATGATGGATTTCGCGCCACTCCATGAATCAAGGAACTAAAAACGTTTCCAATACCAACAGCAGCTCCCGCTAAAGCAATTGTAGCTGCTCCAGCACCTATTAATTTTGCACCTTCCAGCATAACCTTGTACTCGTACCTTCTATATATGATCAGTCGGGTCGAAACATAGACCCAGCTCTCCCGATCACGTTGTTGTTGGTTGGGTTGTTGATTCATGTGGGGAAACACCACACCATTAGATGAGCGATCCCGTTGCGCCTACTGTGCTCTATGCTGTTGCCCGCCTCGACGCGCCGCCTTACTTACCGTACGACAGCAACAACAAGGGCTCACGGCAACAGGGTTTCGCTGCGTGTCTTGAGAGGGGAGGGGCCCCCCTGCTACCATCACGGCTTGCCAGCTCCGTCACTGCACTAAGGGGTGTGGGTGCGTTAGTGGGGAGATGTTGATAACGTAACTAACGTCTAAGTAGGAACCGTATGGGAGTGTACGTAACGTAGGTGTGTTAGGCACTACATACTAGGGTTATGCGGATGCGGTTGGGAACGCGCACGTTGGAGGCTGCCAGGCTGCCTTCTCCCGTGTCGGTCGGAGGGAGCGGAACAAGGGCCGCCGCCCACCCCACCGTTATACGCCTAGCGGTTATGCAGCACTGCCGGTCTGCCGCCCTATCAACCCTTGATGCAATAACACAATTCTACTGCGATGGTCCCTCGAATTCGGTTCGTAATAACCAGAATGGCCAACCCAATAGCAGATTCCGCAGCTGCCACCGTTAACACAAATAAAGCTTTTAATTGACCCACTGTGTCATCCATATACACGGATTTGACCAAAAGGTTAATTAATACAGCTAGTAACATTAGTTCAATTGACATTAACATCTTTATGATATTTCGTCTATTTAGAAAGACTCCCCAAATACCATATATAAAAATTGTTGAAATCGCGATCGGGAGAGAGGAGGTGGTGTTGTTGAGCTCAAGAAAGAGAGCGTTCTCTCCGAAGTAGCCTTCATTGTAGTTGTGAGCAACAAAATCCATGAAGTCATCGTAGTTGTGAGCAACAAGATCCATGAAGGGGACAAGATGTGGAACGGAGGGAAAATTCCGGAGGGGACAGCAAGCGAGTTTGGGCGGGAAAACTCTGACTCAACATTGAAATGACCCAACTGAACCAACAACTACTCCCCCCGAACCCGCCGCTACATAAGCGTGTAGTACATCGTCAAATAATCGTCAACCCCATGCTGTCGATACAACCTCTCCCCATGGAACTTGGGGCTCTATGTGACCTTCATGCGACCTCGATGTGTGAATCTGACTAGTTCACGTATGCTCGCGAATATCACGAGAATATGATTTCAACTCATAACGACCTGATACATAGACATATATAGAATATCATAGAATAACCTGGCCTTCACTTGCCAAAAGACACCTCGGGGCAGCCGCCCAAAGGGGGGTCCCCCTTCACGGGACCTACACAACCCACCAACCCGTGGGGGCAACCATACGGTAGCGGTTGTTGTTGCGGTTCCATTCATTAAGATGGGACCTGGTATACGGTTGTGACCTTGAAGAAGAGGTCGCCCCGTTGTTGGGTGCGCCAGGGCCGATTACGATTAAACCGGAATCGCTGCAAGCGGCGGCCGGCGGCGGCTCACCGTACGTCAATATGCCGGTTGTGGGGGGTACCTTTTACAACCACAAGAGAAAATACCGTATCCCGGGGGCCCCTGGTTCCGGCTATACACATTGAAAAAGAATTTGATCGCATCGTGCGGGTGCTGTATCATCTAACTTCTCTGAGTGACGCTGCTCTCGGCAATGATGGAGGCTGCCCGCAACTGTTGCAAAAACCAGGTAGTAAGTAGGAGGCGGCACCCAAATGGTTTTGTAAGTAGGCGGAACCATCGACCAATGGTATATGTCCACATTCTTTCCGAGGCAGATGGAAACACTGCTCCCGCTATGGTTCTTACAAATACTTCAATATAGAAATATTTCCTCACTTTTCTCCCCATGGAACAAACAGAATTCTCTTCAATAGATATTAGATCACCGCGGGACACTTGATAACGAGTGATGTTGACCAAGTAATTGTTCGCACGAATCTTTCGGTGACTTATCGGCTGTCTCGCTTGAGGAATAGTTTCACAGAAATGTATCCGAACCGGGATTACGTCCGATCTTGTTTCTAGATTGAGTGGAAAGGGTATATGTGAAGCTCGTTCTGGCCCTCCGTCGTGCATACGACATATGATGGGGGCATTTCCATAAGAAAGGGACAACTTTCGTATGGCTTGTAATGGTTTGTAACTGTTCCAATTCTGTCTCTGATCAATATGGTTCCGTCCATATCTTCGAATGCTTTTCCATCTTCGTAGAATGCGGCGTTGTATTCTTGTCAGTGGTTTGTTCCATATGAGCTCGTTAAGTAGACGATAAGTTTTCACTACAAATGCGGTCCCCCCATCGTGTAGGCGCTCGCTGGATCGGTCTTTCTTACTTTCTCTTTTATTGAAGTTACGTGTGGTGTGAGGGCGTGTGGTGTGAGGGAGCTTGCTCACATAAAAGACGCTACTACCCTACTACTCGATGGCGTTGTTAACTGGCGTCCAACACCTTCCCAGAAACCGGCAATAGCACCTTCCCCGGGCCTTCATATGCCGGGAAACGCGCCGGTCCCGAACACCGGAGGGTTGAGAAAGCCCACAAGGGGGGTATGCGGGGGGCTACATGGGCGGAGTTCGCGCGTACGGTGGCGGTAAGAGGTTTACCTATGACAGCCGTATATACAGCGGCAGTACTTCGATTTCGAGAGCAGAGCCCCAACCATATATGGACGGGGGGTGAGCGGAGCGAGCGCCAGCTCTTCTTACTTCCCCCACACCCGCGGGGTTGGTAGGGGGGTTGCGGTAGTTGCCGGTGTAGTGCGGTTCGTACGGCTTGCTGAGCTTCGATCGACGGGGACGACAGTGTATGAGCTTCCATACGTAGGAGTCGTTCTAGTCGGGCGGCGGCGGTCATTACGGGAATACATACACAAAGCCAGTGTTGCCCTTGTACGGTGCGCGATGCGGCATCGATTTATCTATGTCGTGTACGCGGTGCGTGTCCGAAAACTAGCACCTCACACACGCACCGATCCATTTTCAAATAGCCTACTAGGGGGGTATGCGGCAGGGCGGCGTCTACAGGGGCTGTTCGGTGATTGGCCCCCGGTAACTAGCTCCGTCTTCGCGTCCTCAGACCTACGCGCAGCGCATATGCAGTGTTACGTGTAGGGCTATTGGCCCGGTCGTCGGCGTACTCAGAACGTATCAGTTTGATCGAGCTCGGTCCTGATACTAGCGGTCCGTTGGGTTATTCGTGGCATGTAATCGGAAGCAACGGATAGTTGGAAAACATCTTTGATTACAAGTACTTGGAACGATCCCAGATAGATGAAAATCCAGCTTCGGGTCATTCCTTGGTGAACATAATCTGCCATAATCTCTTCGATCCCCACTTTCATATGCTGGAACATCAATATATCTAGTAGAAAATACGAAGACACTTTCGATATTATAAGACAAGGGAGTAAGGAAGCAGCAGTAATAAATCGGATAAGCCCGGTTCTCTCTGTCCCCGAGCAGTCATTTCTCAATCCACTTGTTCGCCCCTTCATAGACCTCCCCACCAATAGATAGAGACAAATAGGAATAACCAAACCACGTCTACGAAATGCCAGTACCATGCAGCTGCTTCAAAGCCAACATGATGCTCCTTGGTCAAATGACCCATATATTGGCGAACACCACATATGATAAGGTAACTAGTACCGCACAGCACATGAAAACCATGAAACCCAGTTGCTAAGAAAAAGGTAGAACCATAAATACCATCCTTCATAGTGAAAGGTGCTTGATAATACTCCATTCCTTGGAACCCAGTGAATACTAGAGCCAGTGAAACGGTGGCTACTAAAGCGTAAACTGCTTGTTTCTCACGAACTGCCAGTATAGCATGATGAGCCCAAGTTACGGCAGCTCCGGATGAAAGCAGAATAAGGGTATTAAGTACTGGGATTTCCCAAGGATTTAATACCTCAATCCCAGTGGGGGGCCAGATACCTCCGATCTCTACCGCAGGTGCCAAAGAAGAATGAAAAAAAGCCCAAAAAAAAGCTACAAAGAACATGACCTCCGATACAATGAACAGAATAAAACCATATCGAAGTCCAATACGTACGACTTTGGTATGATGTCCCTCCAACGTGGATTCACGTATAACATCGCGCCACCATACGAACATGGTATATAGGATGAATAGAAAGCCCAAACTGAGGAGTGTTCCACCCCCTGTAAATGAGTGCATGTACATAACACCTCCAACGGTGGTTGCCAAAGCTCCGAGTGAACCCGAAATGGGCCATGGACTGGGATCTACCAAGTGATAAGAATGCCTCTTCTGTTCTGCTACCATCACGTGAGTATCAACCATCGTTCTGTTCGTTTCACCAACTAGCCGTGTGGTTGTTCTTGAAGAGGGTCCGCCTCCCGGAGGACCTTACCTGACGTTAATGATGCTTGAAGCACGCTTTCTGCCCGTACATACGCCACCCCAATACCCCCCTCTTTCCGAAGGGCGGCCTCGGTAACCAGCAACGCTCCTCCTAGTTCATATAAGGTGAACTGTACCCCAGTACGCTCATGTAACAGGTTGCCTCCCGCTCCTAGTGGTCGAGTGACCGATGCTTCCCACGCGGGTTACGGGCGACCAGTACCGTAGCCCTGGTCCGTCCTTTGTAGTTGTTCAGACGTTGATACTAACGCGGGTGTTCCCGCTCCCCTACTGGGTAGGGTCGTTCCCCGTTCCCCATGACGCCGAACTGTGGGGGTTGTACGGGGGTACCCCCTTCGTATGCACAGGTTTATTCGGAGGCCGCAGCCGGTCATAGCTACGTACAGTTCGTACTGACTGGAACGTGCCGGTTCGCTACATATGCCAACTCCCTCAGTACAAAGCTCGTTACAAAGAGGTTGGTCCCCACCAGTACCGTTCTGTACGCTGGGGTAACTGGGGTAACTCCATATGAGTTCCCTACCCTTTGGGTCCTCCGCTCCGCCCTCCTCCGTGCTTACCCACAGTAAGAGTCATTCCTCACAGGCCCTCCGACAAAGGTCACGTAGGTTGTAACCCGTCACGTAGGAAAGAGCGGCACATACCTGGGAGGGGGTAGCGACTACGTTCACTGGACTCCGCCAAGTCCGTAAACGATGTCAACCAGTAAGGTCCTGTGGAATGTCAGGTACGTCACTGACTGATCGAACGCGCACAATCAAGCAGCACCCGGAGCTTCGGATCATTGAGATCGGAATGCCGCTTCCGTACATACGCCCCCCCAATACCCCCGAATACGCCCACCGATAACCACTCTCTATGAAGATTGTTGTCTCATCGCGGCCAAGTACGCGAGCTTTTTCCCCCACCTCACCCCACCCCACCCCACCGTGCGTCAAACTAACCTAACCTCGTTACACGCAGCAGAACTTCGCGCAAGAGCTAAGTCACAGTACGGGTTACCAGTACGGTAACAGTACCGTTTGTAACTGACAGGTAACGGAGGGAATGAGAGACCCACCACACGGTGCAGAAAACATGTCGAGGGAGGACCCCCCGCCCCGCGCACATACGGGCCGAGCAGATTGAGGAACATGCTCATGTTCCTGCTACCGAACCAACAACGCCCCCCTGGTTCCCGGCAAGCGCGTCGATAAATCGCGAAGCCCAATTCCCAGGTAGTTGAAAAAACGTATCCGGTGGTGTAACGCCGGCGATAACTTACGCTTGCGAAGCCAACCTCAGCTCAATATTGAGGTACTATCGACTTGCTCGTTAACCGGCACGAGTGAGAGATATAGGCTCGAAGCGGGAGATTCAGAGATACAAAGAGGAGAGGCCTGGTTCCTCTACCTTATGGTTTCACCCAGTGGAGCGGAACGAACACAACAACTCCCGCACCCGCACCGTTGATTAGATAACACAACAACTCCCGCACCCGCACCGTTGATTAGATAGTATATACGGGTAGGGTAGGGTACCCCCCGGGATACGGTCGAGTGTTCCTTCGTTATGAAGTCGCTGCTAGTGAGCAACTGCCATCTTGACGCCCAACCAACAACGGCAACTACCAACTACTTAGGGGATGGTGGGTTCTAGTTGTGTTGCCCCTTTGTAGTTCAGCCCCGAGTACATCTATGCGCGGGTGCCCCTTCCGTACAAGTTGCCCCCCGTACAAGGCCTCGTGACACAATCGCCATCGCCCACAACGGAAAGCGAACGGCCTTCTCAATGGTGGAAGAGCAGTCTGCCGCCGGACTGTCAAAACAACCCTAGGCTCCGAAACCTGAACGAAGCGCCGCAGTACGGAACAAATGGGTTCCCCAGTCCTAAGAGTGAACTTGTTGTGGTGTGCCGGCCCCAACTGTGTAGTAGCCTCGCTAGAACGTTTTCGGTAGAGTACCGGAGCTTACGTACCTTCATGTTTGTTCTGTTTAGAATTCAAGAAGCAAGGGTCTTTCTAGCCGACAACAGTTGCTGGGGCCAGGGCGGAGTGGCCTCTCTCAACGTCGTCGCGGATTGAAGGTATTTCGTTGTGGTGGTCGGGTGCTAACTGGTATTCCTCATAGCCGTGTGACCCAGCGGTGGCGTGCCAAGTACGAGCAAAGCGTAACCAAGGCTCCAGAAAGCCGAAATGGAATGCGTGTTCTATCTAACCGAGTGTGCGTGTTCTATCTATGAACCGAGTGAATAGACTACTGCGATCTAACAAACTCTACAAAGGCGTGCAACACTACGTACAATACCCAAGGGAGGAAGGCACTAGCATTCCCTTTATTCGATCGTACGCTTACCAGCTGGCCTGGAAGCTTGAGCTGGCCGGCACAAGCGGTGAAGCGAGAGAGCGCAAGCGCTTCGCCATCCTTCGCTCTTCAGAACTAAGCGGCGTATATGGGTGGGGGGCACCGACGGAGTTTGTCCCGAGCTGCCCGTTCGAGATTACGAGACTTGTTCTGTATGAGACTTACGGTGATGAGGAGTGTGAGTGCCATAATTCTGGTAAGAAGCAGCATGTTGCGAGTGGCTCACGCTTCCGCCTGGTCCTATTGGAAGCCTATCCACCGGGGTGTTGGCTGATCCGTAGGGGTATCCGCTTGAAACGCGCCACGTACTGATCACGTACATATATCAAAGTGTTGGTCTTGCGATTCCGTGAAGGCGGCGTAAGTACTATCGTACTATCGTACTGTGGCCGCGAGCAGCTGATGTTGGCCTTGTCCTCAGATGGTGGGATCGATGCTTCAGCCACGCGGCTGGGCCTGCCCCGTACAAGGTGTCAAGCAGTACGGCTTTATACGGTGGGTCTGTGTGGGAACTGGTTAGAATTGCGGCTATCTATGAGTAAGGCAACCAGTAGAATGGACCGGTTAGTGTCAATAACATACGATAGTTCTGTTACATAGTATCAGGATGCGCTGTGAAGACAGTGACCACCCGTAGCAACTGTTCCATACGTCAACATAGACCTTCGTGGGCGGGCGTAGCAACTGTTCCATACGTCAACATAGACCTTCGTGGGTGGTAATGGTGCTACGAAAAACCGGCACATGGAGAATGCATCTTAAGTACTGTGGGTTGTCTGGTAGCATCAGGATAGAGGACCGGCAAGTGACAACTAGTCACCCTTTGCGCTTGGTTGACTGCTGTATAGAAGGGTTGCTTTATCAGTATGTAACTGTTCAATCTGTGCCGTATCTTTCCTACAGAATTCCGGCTGGACGAGTACAACACGTCGAATGGTGACTCTGAAGGGGGGCGGATTTCCCCGGCACGCACCCGAACCCATTCTTCCTCTTGTGGGTAGTTGTTTCCACTTCAAGCAACCGGTACTACGACGTACCGCTCGGTCGCAACTACGCACATCCTTCACAACACAATCCTTTACGTCGCAACTACGCACATCTATATTGACAAACATGAACATCAGAATATTGAATTGACTTTGTACGTACCGTACCGTACCGTATATAGTTGCTGGCCGCCGGCCGCGCCGCGCCGCCGTATCAGAATCATGAGTTGACAGAAACCGTAGTTGTTGCGTCGACGGGCCGGAAACAACCTCCCAGCTCTAACCCACAACCCGCGCGATACTGAACAATAAACCAACCCTAAGCCCTTCGTGATTCAAGTTGCAGAAACTACACAGATCGTCAATAACCCCTTCGTGTTCAAGTTGCAGAAACCATACACAGATCAACAGAAGTCAATAACTAATAACGTAACCATACATATGATATGGTTCTAATGAAGCACTAACCTCAACGCCAACGATGGCCGAAAACGTACGCGTTGCCAAGGAACAACCATTAGTGGAGGGTTCGCCTACATGTGCTGAACCAGTAGGTTGAGTTAACAAGGAAAAGTTCAGGTCGCTTATGATAGGCACATAGGCCTATACCCGGCTATATCCAGGGGTCGACAATCAGAACAGCTTGTTAACCGCCACGTTGCGCTCAGTCCAAGGTGAGAGCTTATTGTTGCTCCTGTATACGTCAGCTACATGAATGACCTATCCTTGATATACGGAGGGATGACCACAAACACAAACTCGTGCGCAGAGCAGCTCATAAGGGGGGTAGTTGGGGGGTAAAGGACTAGATACTTCACTCACAACACGTCACGCTTACCGGTTAACTATGTGGGGGGTAGAGGTTATCCTGCTTTCTGGAGCATATTAGACTTTATATAGAGTAGTCAGCACCTGATAGAGGCAGTTCGAACCGAACCATATTGGTAGTTCACCGAACCGCATGTTGGCGCCTCCGCAGGGTTTCCCACCCCCGGTCTGTGTAACGAATTGCCCCTCCTGCCGGATAGCTGGTTGATCGGGAATGCACTGTCATGCCCCCGTGTAGCCACCCACCCGCACATACGGTGATTGATTTCCGAAAGGGAGGGATCCTTTGATCGACTTGCCTGCGGAGAGCACCTCACGTAGACAAGGCGTCGCAGACGAGTTTGATAGAAAAACGAGGGCCGTTTCCAACACATGTTGTTATATAATGCAGAGACGCAACACCTTACTGCGCAGCCAGAGTCCCAGTAAGTATACGTCTCAAGTTCTTGGGTGCGGGAGGAGCAGTGGCAAAAACCAAGGGAACCGCATACCAGCCCACAGAAGAATATGCTATGGAACACGCTCGAGGCCATGATGCAATTCGAGCTTCCGAACAAGCAATATACAAGGCCTTGCTTCCCTAGGTACATGGCTGGGCAAGCACCATGTCTCCCGATCCGCTGTTTCTGCCTCATACTTGGGGGAAGGTTACGTTGGAACCATTCCATTCCATTCCATTCCACCACAACCACAACCACCACCACCACCACAACCCCATATCCCGTCTGATATGCCATATGATATAAAAGAGTGCTGTCCCAAGTGGCTTCCTATGGATCCCTTGATCTCACACTTATCCTGGCTAGACCTACCTCCCAGTCTGTACGTGGATCGTAGACATCGTTGGCTCAAGTTATCCCTACTCTATTCACCTTTTCACCACGCCTTGCCGGTGGTCACCTTTCGAACGAGGAAGCAGTCCGTGTGATGTTGGCCGCACTTGCCTAGCATCCGGGGAAATGACTCCCGCTACCAGTCTCTCACCCCCCTATCACCTACTCCTGCGCTGTTGGAACGACCTACTGCCTCGCCGCAGAGGGCGTTACAGGTTTGTTATATGAGTATAGCCGCTCGTTCCGCTGCTCTTCAAACCCTCCGCTCGGTGAATGTTCGCGCTCTCACGTACGTTACGGTGAATGGAGCTCAAGCAGTCTTGCTGGTCTTGCCTCTCTGGACGAACGCCGCGCACTGGTCACATCTGTTCGCGTGTAGATGTGATGATGTGATTGTGCATGTTGTCGCTCCGTGCGCCTGCTGCCCATTTGGGCAAAGGACCGTTTATGCGATTATCAATCAATTCATGAATGAAGATCAGATCAAGTAGGTGGGGGTTGCGATCATGACTTACAAACTACGTACAGCGCCCTTGATCTGCGTACTCTTGAACTCTTGCACCTTGGGCCGGTCCTACTATGCGGAAGAGGGGCAGGCTTGACTACCAGAATCGAGCACCTTATTCGTTGACCCAGCTGCAGATATCTGGGGAAACCGACAAATGAACTGACGACAGCGTACCTACCGTACCTAGTGGCATGTGTGGGATTCGTCTGGATATTACAAGATGAGATGCCGAAGGAGCCACCCATATAACCAAGGGCCCGGACCGCCCGGTTCGCATATATCAGTGGAGCGTGCTACTACCGAGATAACAATGTAGCGTCCTATACCGCACATGACTACTATATAGACTGCGTGAACCATCATCATCATGAAACGAACTAGATGACCGACGCTCTCTCGGCGTTGTGTGGCGGACGCGACCGTAGCTTGGCTGCCGTTATATACTTGTGAGCGCTCCCTACCCTGAAAGCGTGACATGAACGCGCATATCCTCGAGAACAAGCGTGAGTCATCCTAGAACTGACCTGAGCCACTCTAGTGCAATGACGTTACCTCACCCAACCACCAGATGTCGATTAATCTCGGTGCAACAACAATGTTCCAGACTCACGGGACCTCTGCAACACAGTGCGCGTGGTGCCAATGCAACCGGTGGCCTAACGGCAACACGCAAGGGGCACTGCCTGACGATGACGTTTGAACGACTCTATTCGGCAGCATCTGAAGCCCCCACATTGTAATATCCCTAGTTGCACATTCACTAATGATACTAGTTGCTAGTACTTGGGGGGTGGGCGTAATCGGCCCGACTGGCTAGATAGAACAATCGAGGCGCGGTGTGAGCGTCTCGGCTGGACTTGAACCTTTGCAACCCCTGGTTGTGTCAGCCTGACCTGACTCCTCACTATAAGCTGCTCTAAACGAACATCACTTACTTACTCACTTACTGCGCGCCGACTCGTGAAGCCCGTGCTATCCGGCCTAACGGTGCATTTGAATTGCTTACTGCATGACGATGCACACGACATCAGGTCCGGTGGCTGCGGTCATGCCTCTTGTATCTGAGGCCGTCGTTACAAATGCCGTATAACAACAAAGCGTAACTGTCCCCAACCGGCCGAGACATCAATGAATTCTGGAGCGGGCAATGTGTCTATCTCTTGCCTGTGGCTCCTAGCGTTCCCGCATCTATTCTGGAATGTGTCTATCTCTTGCCTGTGGCTCCTGGCGTTCCCGCATCAGAAGCACAACGAACACAGTCTATATAGCTGCAGTTGGACTACTATATTGCACTGGGTATCGTGTTATATGGCACCCCGATACGTTACACCGGACACTAACACAACCAGCTTCCCCTGATACTAACGGTGAGCTTTACCCGCTACAAGCACTCCAGGTACTGATCCCACACGCTCAACCGTAACTGTTATATATAAATAAGGGGTGGCCATTTACGCTTTGCACACTCGATGGGACCCAACCACCCATGTACGTACACGTTCACCGATACTGCCCGCTACACATCTAGAACCGGTTAGTTAGTTATATGCCGGTGGGGTGGGGGCCCGTACACCCATGTTAACCGGCGGCCGACTACCCCATGTAGCCAGTTACGGTATAGATGTTCACAGGTCCCATGGTTTCAGTAACCCTATGTAGCCACCCTGTCAGTGTTGTTAGGGGTATCGTTCTGGGAGGAGCAAGGGTGGGTTGGGTGTTACGGTGTAACAGACAACAGGTACCCCTATCTCCTTTCCCCGCCGAATACCCCCGCACTAACCCCACCGTCAATAGTTCAAGCAAGTGGGCAAGTGGGCGTACCGAGGTGCACGTATCGATAGTACTTATTCTGCCGTTGGTACCTGTATATAAATGCCTAAACACTGCGAGCACATAAACTTGACGCTGCAGTTGGCGCTTCCCTCGCTCCATCGGATGGGGTAACGCTACTGTCAGCCGGTGGGTTTAGGAGGAGGAAGGAGTACGGTGGCCGTCGACTGGTCCAACCCCGTACATACGCCCATAGTCTCGCTCACGTGCACCTCAGTGGCCAGGGGCGCTACAAGGGCAGTTGTTCAGGCGTATGCGGGTAGTCCAGACAGTCTACCACTCACCCCTCTCACAGACCGAACCAACTCCCGTAATGTAGCCAGCCAGCGGGGCGAGTTATTGTATGAATGAACCCCCGTAACTTCATAACCCTTCACACGCCAGGCGCGCCACAACCAGCTCAGTCTAGCATGTCCATACCCCACCTGAAGTCCTGGGCTAGGCGTGCCGAGGTTAGGGTGTGTTGGCTGGCGGTTCTATAAGCGATATATGGCTTGTAGGGGACAGCTCACTCAACATACAACACCAGGGTTTGGGGTTGCTCCGGCAGTTACGGGTAATGCCAACACGCTACGGAGGAAGGCAGAACGTACTGAGGCTGGCCGGCTACGTGGGCTCACTATACCTTTCCCTGGGCTTGTAGTTGGGTGATAACACTATCTACACCCTGACAGTGGCGCCACATAGAGCGTGATCAACCTGTAACTTCACTAGCAACTAATAACAGAAACGTGGGTTCGGGGTCGTGGTTCTGGCTACAGCAGGGGAAGCGGAGGAACTTCGGATACTACAGAAGGCGGGCAGTGAGCTTCGATGCGTCACATAGCCGCTACATAGTTGGCTCCATCGGTACGGGCGTTGGCTCCATCTACATAGCGTTGGCGTAATCTACACGTACCCCCAACAGCTGCCCACATAGGGGTTGAGGGGAAAGCCCCCACCGTACGTCAATAACTGTGCACGGGAACCGGCGAGTGAGCTTATAGCCGCCCCGTCACTGCCGGTTTGATGTAAAGTGTGTGCGTAGCGGTTACAGGAGCGTGCACGGGTTACTTAGTCGCGTAAGGCAGGGAATGGGTTTGTTGCTCACGGGTAAGGGCAGTTGTGAACTGAGTTCGGAGCAGGGTAATAGTATCCAGTTTACGTAAGTGGATATTCTACTGTATGCGGGTATAAACGACGAAGCCGGGAAGCCGTTACGTGAGGCCGCAGTAGCTGCCTTCAGTATGGAAGTCGAGAGCCAATATTGGAACTGGGTGTAGTGCCGAGGTGGAGGGGTACACGTGGCCAAGGGACAGTCCGTTGTGTTCTAACTCCGACTTACAAAGCACTCGTACTGGCAGGGTTTCATGGGTGTGGGTATGCGACCAGACAAGTATGCAGGTAGGTATGTGGTTGGACATTCAACCGTTATATAACGCCAAGTACTACGTGTTTGTTATACCGTTTTCACGGGGATCAGATCAACTTGGCTCTAGAGGTCACTTACCCAATAACAGTAGCCAACCCTGAACACAGCGTTATTGAACTACCCGCACCCACAACCCCAATGTACGGTACGGTACGGGGCATTAGTCCTCTATCAATAAGTGACCAAGGTTATTGGTGAGCGGTATATGAATGTGTCTGTGTAAGCGGGAGGCGGATACACCTACTTCTGGCTCGGCTGCATTTGTGGAATTCGTAGTGTAGCTAGCCTCAGTAGAACCAGTTGGCGAGTATGCGGTCAGTCACTAGGGGGCAGACAGTTATGCCAGTGTATACTTCATAACCCTCATCAGCACGGGCGGGGGAAACCAACACCGGGGCGTCGATCCCCTACACCTCCCGTACCGTACAAGCTGTTATGAAGCGGCTCACCAGTACGGGGTTCGGGAAAGTGGTACCTCTAGATGGATACGCTGGCATGGTAACCAGAGCCAACCCGGGTAACTGAGCGGGCTCCCCACTGAGGTGCGAGCAGACGGCGCCGGGGAGTGTAGTTGGAAGTCGTGGGTTCGTATGTAGGTAGGGTCCTGATACCGGGGTTTACACTAGTACTGGAACTAGAGATAGAGGTACCACCGTAACGAACTCTACTAGCCGCCGGAAGCCCTATAGAGATAGAGGAGGTACCACCGTAACAGGATTTGATCCATAACTCGCCCTTCACGTGTAGCCTGTTGTGGAATGGGTTCGGGTTGATGCCAGCGACTAAGGTTCGTATGCGCCCCAACATGCCCTCACTAATCCAAGGTACCTGGGCAACAGGTTCGGGGTAGTAACCTCCTTTCCCTGGGCAACGGGTTAGGGGACCCCGTCACTGTCCATGAATCAACACCCCCGACAACCGCACTCCTGTAGAAGGGCTTAGAATAGGGATACAAATGTTACTGTGGAACGAACCCATTCCCGGCTACAAGCGGACCGACTCCCTCTAATAGCCGGTGTGTGTGCGTGGTTGACGTAAGGTAAGGTGGTTGGTACGCGCGCAGTGGTGATTGATCCGGCTAGCTCCGTAAACCCCGAACACAAGTCAATGGAAGACCCTTGCTCGCCACGTAACAGTACGTACGAGCGGTCGATAACACAAATTCCCCGGCCACATATACAAATATCTAGTGTGGTGCGGAAGGACCCCACCCCACCCCACCCCACATATATAAGTAAGTAAGTTAGAGCGGGACATGCCACTATGATACTTTCCCCCTGGAACTTACGGTGCGAGTGAGTTCCTGCGGTGTGTAGCAGTCCGTCTATGTGGCCCCTAACCCGGCTTCTATGTACGTTAGAACGGGACTAGCCACGCCTTAGTTGGCGCACCCTTCCCTGTATGTGTGAGTGGGTTAAGCGATATCTGCTGCTGCTGGTGCACCCTTTATAGAGTCTGTGTCCGCGGTTGTTGACCTCGACCCTGTAACTAGTATAGAAGCAAGAGCTTATTAGGAGCGGGGAGCCTGTGTAGAACCATTCCCAAGAGCTTATTAGGAGCGGGGAGCCTGTGTAGCCTGGGTGGAATGGGTTACCCTGGTCTATAGTTATCGCTACAACCGCAACCAGAGCCAACAAACGGAGTGGACGAACGAGGAACTGCAACAAACATTAGAGGTTCGGGCGGAGCCTTACTCAACTGTTGTGATGTTCGGCTAGTACCAGCCGGTGGCTCCTTCCCCCGGCGTTCGTATACGGCTGTCAGCGTTCCCCGCCCCTTGTGTTCCGGAGTTGACCCGCGGCGCAGTTTACGTAATCTGTCGTCGTTGCCAGCTTCTCGGATCTCGGTAGCGGCCTTGTACGGGGGGTATGCGGAGGGGGCTACATGGGCGGTTCGCGTTGAATCAGTGGGCGGGCGGATCCGGATCGTCACCGTTATTCGTTATAAAGGTAGCTATTGACGTAACTCTATTGAAAAAGAGAACTGCATTGCTGTTGGTTTTACACGGCAGTGGGTTAGCCCTTCCTGTTGCTAGTATACGCCCCCCTCCCGCCGTCTTGAGAGCCAGTGGGACCGTACGCGACCTTAGGAGCTAGTAGCCGCCCCATTCCAATAGTTGGAGCTAGTAGCCGTTGTGCCAAGGCCCTCATAGCCACCACTATATGAACGGAACTTACGGTTGATTGATTGCTTGTCCACCTGCTGCTCACTTGTCGTCCACCCCGCACGTGAACAGCACCGCATTAACTACCTACATGCGGGTAACCTACACGGCAACTACCTGGGGTGTGGGGGGAGAATACGTACGCCCCTTTCCCCATAACGCAGGAAGTGCCCCTGGTGGGCCCAATACGGTAGAAGTGTCGCCCCCTGTAGCCGGCATCGATGCACCCCACCAACCTGATCCGCACACCAACCTGATCCGCACAACGCCCCTGCGTCGTATAGACGGGTAGTGGGGTCGCCCCCCGAATACCGTTATCAAGATGGACGCCCATATCCCACAATCTGCGCATTTATGTAGTGCAGGGCGAAGCCGTTAAGTTGATCGTACAGTACGGTAAGGTTCCTGCTCCGTGTAGATCAACGGTCGCCCACCACACCGTTATCAAGATGAACGAGCGGCTTACTCATATAACGCGGAAACCGGCAGGAAGGAGTGCTTTCACTCAAGCGGTGCTCCCTATCACGAATACCGCTGATGACAAGTAGCGGCGTATCGGTGATGTTGTTACAGAAGCAAGCTGGGGAACGAGGAAGGTGTTGTTGAAGCACGATAGCGCGGCTTGAGTAGGGCAAGCAACAGACACGAATTCAACCAGACACAACATATATCGAAACCGGGCATAAGCGTATAGAAGTTCCGTTCGGGCAACAACCTTACTTGTTCTACTCTCGTTACGGTGCTGCTATGCTCGCTCTGGGTCAGGTTATGCGGGTCAGACTAGCTCCCGCTCTACCCCCGGCCCGTATTCGGGGGGTACCCCACCCCTGTAGGAAGGTACGCCACCGCAACCCGGGTTGCGGTACGGTTATATAGCACCCCTCTACTGTAGTTACTGCTAACGCTATAGCACCCCTCTACTGTAGTTACTGCTAACGCTTCTGTATTCGCATCTCTAGTTGGTAAACTAGGTGGGCGCTCTACCCCTGTGTCTGCTGCTGGAGGAACTGGATCTCGATCTCGACACTCCATAACTGGAGGAGGTGGAGGATATGCAGCAGAATCGCCGCGTACATAGTTGTTGTCAGGGTCTGGGTCTCGATCAGGAGCTGCTGCCATGCCTCACTACCGCAACTACTATACACTGTGCTTATGGGTCTCGATCTAGATCTTCTGGGTCGTCTAGAAATCACTTGCTTCTGATATGGCAACATCGCAACAAGTATACATAGGCTGGGCGAACTACTGCTGCTGAACGGCCATATGCCCACCTGGCTGGTTCGGATGTTGGACCTGGAACAAGGTAGCAACACGAGGCTACGGACTTACTGCCTTCAGGCTGGCTTGGTTTATCCTACAAAGTACTGTGCTGTTACGATAGCCCAGTAAGCCGACGGGCCTGCCATAATGACCTATCGTTACCGGGAGATCTTGATAAAGAGAGAAAGAGAGAACTGGGAACCGGTGTGTGGGACGCATTGCTTCCGCTCTGTTGGCTGGCGGCTGGGCGGACGAGCGAATATCGTATTCATCGGTCGGCGCATCCGTATCATACGAATTTTGCATTGAAAACTCCTCCGGGAGAAGCGTATATTCGTTTCGTTCGGATATTGACTGGTCTTAGTTTGACATGGTTTACGCGTTATTGTTTCTCGGAAGAGTCAATATTTCCATTAGCTAAACCCTTTCCGACCCTGCGTTTGGACTCGTATTTTATTTGTACACGATTGACGGAGGCCTTTTCCACATGTGTTACTACGTCTTCATACGCATGCTCCTACTTCGTCTTTCCCTTCATAAGTTATCAAATTTGGTGCTTTTTGATCCCCAGTTGCTACGTGGACCAAAGGGCGAGATACAATATCTGTTTTTACCTAAGTGGAATATGCTTCTTCCTGTTCTTGTTTCTTTCTATATCCTGGGTAGTTCCGTACTTATGGCACTTCCTATGCTTTGCGGGTACAACATCAACTTCAATACTCATGATCAAGTTACAACCGTCCATATCTGACTATATACTGAACACGAATCGTATTTTGTTCATTTCATCAATATGTTCCCAAGTACCTGTAATTGTGATCAACATGCTGGATACATATACGGTTATGAAAGTAACGAAGAATCGTCGTTATATGTTGGTTTCCTCGCTTGTAATAGCGGCGTACGGGGCACCTCCGGATATCTGGTGTGTTTTCGCTGCTTGTTTACCTATAACTCTGATGATGGAGTTGACCATAATGGTGGCATTGATTGTACGAGTTCGTGAGGAGGGCCGTTCTCCAGATCTGGACGGCCGCATCGTGGTGCTCCCCGAAGGAAGGCAGGCCGCCTCGGGTGCGAACTATCGCTAATGAACCCGGTCGGGGCCTGAGGCCACTCACTCACGGCTCATGCATGCAAGAAATAGCCGGCGTAGCCCCGCCTCACGGTGCCGCTACTACGCCTCACTGCGAAAACGAACCGCAACAACAACTACGTAAGCAACCCCCCCTCCCCTGGTGGGCCGCGCGTATTGCACGGTAGGGGTCGGCCGGGTCGTAGCCGGGGTACCCCCCGTACTGTTCCGTGGGCGCATGAACTATCGAAACCTCATTTACCACCGTTTACGACGCCTCGAAACCTACCCGTCAGTATGGCACAATTAATAAAGTAAGTGCATAACCACATCATGTACAAGGATGTGGCATAGCCATAGCCGCATATTACAAAACGCACTAACACAAGTGGCGGTATATTGGGTGGGGCGTCGAACGTCGTTAGTGCATGTCGCGTCAATAACACAGACCCGTATTGCAACCTTGGGCCCCGCAACTACTGTACTGCAACCGTTGTGGATTCAGTTACTGGAGTCCCCCCCTGCCGTTTCCACCGTATAGTACTGGTCTGTCACGGTCGCTGGAGCGAATCGGCCGCCTGAAGGGGTGGGTAACTCAATACGTAACGGTCTTTGTTCCCGGGAAGGGTAATTCCTTCGTCGTTCCCCGCGGTTACCCGCCGTCCTCCGGACCCTCCAACCCGTGGGTAACCCCGTCTACACGCTCATGGTTCCCCGCTTCGTAACTGCTGCGTCGTTGCTTGCCCTACTCAAGCCGCGCTATCGCTGCAGGTGTAGGGTGACAGTACGGAGGAGCCTTCCCTCAGTACTTGAGTTACCCTAGCTTCGCCCTCCACCCTGGCACGTTCCCGCTCCGTGTAGATCAACGGTCGCCGTCCTTCGGACCGTCCTCCGGACCCTCATCCTACTTGTATTCTATAGAAATAGAACTACAGAATACAAGACGTGTTGTATTCCATAGAAATGCATGTATCGTGGAGTTCCACTAGCGATATAGACAACATTCCCACATGTTCGATCGCACACTCTTTCACCTTGCATACCTTAAAAGGGTAACCCAACCTTCTGTATTTATGTATTCGACCTTCCGCTACGCGCAAATCCTAATGGGATTCTGGGGGTTCAACACGGCGATGGCTATTATGTGGAATATTTGGGTGGCACCATCAGATTTTCAACAAGGTGAAAATTCTCGAATTATCTATGTACATGTTCCTGCAGCTTGGATGAGTATACTTGAGTATATTGCAGCGGCTATCGGCAGTTTCTTGTTCTTATATACAAAACATCCCCTTTTTCCCCGCTTTTCCGGAACCAGTACAGAAATAGGTGCTTTATTCACATTGTTTACCTTAGTAACTGGAGGGTTTTGGGGGAAACCTATGTGGGGCACCTTTTGGGTGTGGGATGCTCGGAACACTTCTGTATTCATATTGTTCTTTATTTACCTGGGTGCACTGTGTTTCCAAAAGCTTTCTGTCGAACTGGCTTCTCTAATAATCTGTGTCGGACTGATAAATATACCAATCATTAAGTTCTCTGTCAACCGGTGGAATACATCGCATCAACCTGGGAGCATTAGTCAATTTGGTACATCGATACATGAAACTATGCTCATTCCAATCTATCACAACTTGGCTAACTTCCTATTCCTTTACTGTATCTTGCTTGTTTTGGACAAACGTGTTCTTTATATAATGATTCTAGAATCTTCCTTAATCGAAGAAATGGAAGCTCTAGGTGCTACCTAGTTCACCCGCTGTTCCAACTATACGCTCGGGGGGAAGTTTGGGTTTATGTAGTACGTAATGTGGATTTGTATTCTAAAGAGTCAAACCCAGGACACCGGGAATAAATCTCCTTCGATTATTATATTATTCCATTCCAGTGGCTTGACCAGTAACCAATGGCGAAAACTGTTTACAAAGGGGGCGGTTACCCCGTTTTCTAATGGCAGCAGCATATGTGGTACGGGCAGTATTGCCCTAGTATTCAAAGCTGAACCATTTCGACCAAGTTGCTTTTCTGACGGCCGCGAACGGTTGCGTCTGTATCAGCGGTTCTCCGCGCATAAAGCTCATAGCGCAGGTCCCACTTGTTGCGTATATAAGACCGAGGCAGCACCGGACAATATATGGAAGCAGTTTAGACCGGACTCCATGAGCCGAAACATTATTCCATTATACGGGCAATACCAATCTACTAACTACGGTCATATGGATGTAGAATTCGCCAGTACATTGGAAAACGCTGACTTGGAAAACGAATATGTATTGTTTACATATCTCTTCCATTTCGACCATCCCAGTTCATATCTTTGTTTATTGTGTTCCCGGCGAAGCGGGAACGAACGATAGTGAACCCGGATTAAGGATAGGGAATGACTTGACCGAGTGGGGGGCGTGCCGCAACTGTTGTTGCTATTGCCGTGTTGCGAGCACACGCGGAATTCAGAAAGGGGCCCTTCCCACCATCGCCGCGACTATCGCCCTCGCACATGCGCGCAATCAATGAACTAGTTGGGCGTACTTGGTTGGTGTGACTGCTGCTCCCTTTGCGGCGCTTCGTGTATATTGGCACGGGACCCAGTACAGGGAACTGAAACTCACCGACTAGCAGGCCGAAACCGTATGTACAGGGTACCCCCACCCAGGCGTATAGTAGCCGTATATATGGGGGGGATATATGGTTCAGTTGCGGTTCGCGCTCCGCCTCCGCACCTCACATCTATATAACCGATGCAACCAGTGGCAATCAACTGGATCAGTGGCTATCACATACTACGTATGGTCTCGAACGAATCTTCCGAGAGAGGATATTACGTACACATATGGCAGCGGAGCACCCGTATCGTTCCTTCGGAACCGGAACTCGGGCTGTTCGGAACCCTGTTATCTGCCCCTTGGGGAGAATGGGGACCCATATTGAAGTATGTTTGCATCCGCATAATAGACAAGTTATATGAACTTCCGATCGATCCCCAACCCCGGTCAAGGAAACTGAGCTGGTTGGGGTGGGGGAACGAGCAAAACCGTACACAGGGGACACCCACCTCCCTGGTAAGTAAGTGTGTTGGGTAAGGTATTGTATCAGGTAGGGCGTGACGGGGGTTATAATGCATACCATGTGCAGTAAGAAGGGGATTGTGATAGTACACACGTCTTTTGCTTGCATACCATGTGCAGTAAGGGGATGGTGATAGTACACGTTGCTTCTGTGGGCGCCAACCGACACCTATCCGAGAACCCAGATCAGGATAGTGCCCGATCCAGGTAGATCGCTTCCGCAACACCGTTGTTCTAAACGCCCGCGTCAAGCACAGTTTGTACCGTACAACATGCAACCGTACCCGCAATGAGGAGCTTTCCACATGTAGCGCAACGATGGGCATAGGTATCATACGGAAGCATCGGCATGCATATATGGTGGTCGTGTAACAGGTCGTGGTTGTATCGTCGTGTTGGTGCCCACCCACATTCAAGAAGGGGAAAGGTCGTTGCCTGAGGATCCCGTGCGCGAGTGAGGGGAGCCAGTCAATGAATCGAGAACCGACCCATGCCACGCTCCGGCACGTGCCGTTATGGTCGTTAATCGAATACGAAGGTATCGGTAGAATCCATATTGAGGGTGGTCCCGTTACAGTGACCCGGGTGGCACATCTCTCACACTCCCGAAGATCCCAGCCATCACAGAGGGACTCCTTTCGGCGTGTCAATATGCTGCAAGTTACCATGCAAGCTTCCCACCCAGTAACGTGTTGACATTACGAAGGGAAGGGGTTACGGTTAGTTGGTCTCACCGTCGCACGACTAAGTAACCAGGGTTGCCGATCAGTAATGCTTTACAAACATGCGATATGGCAATACGGATTACCGACTTACGTGGGCGGGTCGGTGCTTCACCCGAATACAGGTACGTAGGTGAGCCGCAATCATCAGCTCACCCTGAGACCTGATTCGTGGCCCACCTCGTTTCGTATATAGCCCGGCCCCAGGAGACTTACTATATAGTGGTGGGGCGACTCGACTCGACTCGACGACTAACAACAACAGCGGCAACAACAACAACAACAACCACAACCACTATATGACTGTGTATGTGTGTGGGGTGGCGCGGCGTGGCGTGGCGTGGCGTGGGGTGGTGTGGTGTGGTGTGGTGGGGCATGCCGATATGCGTATATGGGGCTCGTACACTCGTATTGTTATCGTACTAAGTGGTTATACGGTTTCGGTACGAACCTTTACCACACGAAGCATGCCGTGCAGTATCGTGTTGCCTTGTGACTTACTGAGACTCATCAGCCGGATTCCAGTCGGTGCTATTGGCAGCAGGTGAGGTGAGAGGCGTAACTACCGATAGAGCTATGGGAGATCGATGTGCATTTCGAAACAGCGGGGACAACACGATTATTGTATAGCAGGCCGCACTTGATACATGTTCGGGCCCCACCGTACGTCAATAACTGTAGCAGGCCGCACTTGATACATCGGGCCCCACCGTACGTCAATAACTGCGAAATCGAAACATGTTGGAAGTGCGCTTGACAACGTAGCTGTAACGCAACAAGCATCCATTCTAACATCACTTGTTTCTACGACCATCATTGCACTCATTCGTCAATGGAAATAGCTCAACATACTGCGGTACTAGAGGGAGAGGGGCTCAACACGCGGTCAAATGCATGTAGGGTAGGGTAGGGTACTACGTAATGTAGAAAGCGACAGCGTAATATCAGGTAATATCGTTACGCTAGATAACCAGTCCCCCGTTCAGTACGGTATTCATAACAGTATTCCAGCAGCACTTATTCCCTTCCCATTCCATGATCTCACCTTCAGGCTGGTAGACAGATGAGTGAACTAGATCACTTGCACACCGCCCTTGGTATGACAATGCTCCATCGTCACAGAGTGTCACGCCTTGTTACCTTGTGACATATGGCTCAATCGACGTGTATGTTGGCAGGATGCGACCAGTACACAGGGGAACTCTCATATCAAGTCCAGTTTGAACAAACCCTTCGTACCGTATATAGTGGCGTCCCCCATGCCACCGTTTGAACAAACCCTTCGTACCGTATATAGTGGCGTCCCCCATGTGCCGGTCAGGTAGTTGGTCAAGCCCCCGTGTGCCGGTCAGGTAGTTGGTCGGCCTCTCTATATAACCCCGCACTCTCACATCTCCGGAGTTCACTTATCCATCCGAACGAAACACGGGCGCAACAAGGCCAACACAGTTTCATCAGCACTTAGGGAAAGGGTTCCCGATTACTAACCTTACAAAGCGCACAGCAGTCCGGGCTGGATATAACACACTTGTTACACAGCTGGGGCATGCATGCATACTAATAGACCGGGGGGTTCACGGTCAGCGTGGTGGGTTAGTATAATAGACCGGGGGGTTTCACGGTCAGCGTGGTGGGTTAGTATGCGAGCACCAACTCACTCTCGCACCTCCCACGCACGCGTATCACAATAACAACAACAACTTAGTTGGTCAATCCATCATGTTTCCAGTCATACTTGACCATGCATTGGGTGAAGTCGATACTTAACCCATCCTTCATCTGCAACTCCGAACTACCCCACCCACATACTGGCAGTGGTAGCACCCTCCGACCGTCGGCTTTTGGTACTGGTATATCACAGCCTCACAGCTCGGGGTAAGAAATACATCCTTGTTAGAGCGTCTTCCGAAAAAGGACCCACCCAGGGAATAGCGTTGGGCAAGCTCGATCAACCTTTACGTAATAGGTGGGTGCGAAACCGGCCCGCCCTTTGTATCAAGTTTCGAGTAATCGACACGGCAGGGGTGTGGGGTGTGAGACAGCGCGTAAACAACAAAGCCTCATTACCTAGGGGTGTGGGGTGTGAGACAGCACGTAAACAACGAAGCCTCATTACCTGTATGGTACGTCCTCCTTCAACGAAGCCTCATTACCTGTATGGTACGTCCTCCTTGGTAGACCTGACCACCACAAACCACGCACGCATATGGGAAACCAACCGTACCAATTGGCCATTTCGTAAAGGGGCTTACAGCTCCAACTCGGCTCATTAAGCAACAGGGCGGTCACAGATCACAACATCAACAGGACGGTCATATGGTTGAGCGTTATGCGGCCCACCCATATAGAGGCTCGGTGTTACGCGCATGATCACGGCAGGTCCAGACCTATCGATGATATGAAAGACCGTATGTACGGGGCCTCGTGCATCATTAAAGTTACACTACTTACTCCGTAGTACTTCCGACGATTCTATACAACAAGTGACGGGCAACAACCATGAGACTATACGTACATGAACAACCATGAGAGTGCTTGAACGGATCATGGTAATGTGTACGGAAAGACGGTACCAGTATGGCGAGGTCACTGCCGGTAACTACACAACCTCAACCGCAAGTGGCCGGACCCGTTCTGGCGTGTCGGAAAGCTCAGGTGGAATGGGAATGGAGTGTTTCCAAACCGACTACAGAACTAGTTGTGGGGTGGGGTTGGGGGTCAGCCTACCCGTTTACTACTATATAGGTGGTAAGGGCAGACCCGCGTGTTCTTGCGTAATTGGCTTGGGGTCGGCCAATGACGCCGTCACAACTACCTGATAGTTCCACAATACTAGTGGGGATAACGGATCAATGGCTGGGGTTCGCGGGCTCCTCATCGCGTGGTTACTACCTGATACTAACTAGAACGTGCCACTACGCGGGCGATATATCGTAGACCAGACCATTGTTACATCATATATATATCAGGGTGATAAACATATCGTGGCGTCCTGCGCACAGTAGTTGGTGTGGTCCGCTGATACCCCACCCCACCCCACCGGCATATAACTAACCTAACAACACTGTGAAACTCCACTTATTACTTGAATCCGAGCCCGTTATGTGTAGCGCATTGTATAGCAGGCATTGGGAGACTTACGTACACAAAACAAGCAAGCCCTTTGTTATCAGTGGTAGACGTCGGCCATGGTAAGGCGTAAGTCATCGGTTATTTTCCGATAAAGCCAGATTCTAGACCACGTCAACAAGTGTCAGTCCTCGTTACAGGGGGCGGGGAACGAGCTACGGTCAGAGTCCCGTCCCAGACGTAGGTTTCCATACGTTATGTAGATCTCCTACCGTAACCAGCACGTTGGCACCTCACCAATATAGAAAGGGCCCGAGTGCCCGTGTCGCATTCCAGGATGTAGGGCGATAAAGGTGGTGAGGCCGCTGACGCCTGTGAACCGCTCCTCGTTATGTGGGTGGGTTAACCAGCCCACCTACGATGTCCCCGTGCTGTGCTGCATCTCGCTACCGCCCTGCTAGGACCGCCTTCGCTGACCGGAAATGACCAGCGACCCGAGGAAGGTTGGTGTATCGGTTCACTCAGCGACCTCGGGGGTAAACTGAGAATGGTGTTACCCCCACCATACGCCAGTGGTTGGATAACCAGACAAAAGTATAAAAAATCGGCTATACGGTACCAAGGTAAACTAGTTTCGATACAAAGGGTTACTTCGTTTATCATAACAACAGACACGTAGAGGAACCAGGATGCAGCGAGCCATGCAACACGGGCTATAGGCACTGCGGTAAGAGAGAATGTCCGAGCCATGCGTTTTGTGAGCTTGTAGTTGAGGAGAGTGAATATCCATCTCCGTTCTACTGAAGCGGGGAAGGCTGTAACGGCCGTCAGCGGTACTTCGTACCCTAGGGAAGCGGTACTGGGAGTACCTGGGGCCGTCAGCGGACTGGCAGTACTTACTCAATGATGACCGTAACTTAAAACTCTCCTCATATACCACATCTTACGAGGCGACTCGACCTCGGACAGTAGAGACAGGAATGGATTTCGCGCTACACCGTGCATGATACAAGGTGCGGTTGGTAGTTCCTGAATTGATGAACTGCTAGGATCATGTTGCCTTGAACGTTATGATCAGTGTGGGTGGAACCGTATGAAAGTGCAAGTTCGGGCAGACTGAGAGTTCAGGCGTCTTATTGTGCGGGTAAGGATCAAGGCACACACATCATTTGGGTGGGCCCGATGTTGGTAGGGCGGGGAGTGCACAAAGACTGGTGGTTAAGGTCCCGACTGGGCTAGCGGCACCTGGTTGGCGGAGCTACTGGAGTGGATTGCCTAGTAAGAAGGCCAACTTCGGAACGGTTTTGGGCACAAGTATATTGTACGTAAACACCGCAAGTAAGTACGTCGTACGCGTAGTCAATAAAGGAAGGTAGTCAGTCCGATCAGGGAGTTAGCCAGAATAAAGGAAGGTAGTCAGTCCGATCAGGTCAGGGAGTTAGCCAGTCGTACGAGTCAACCATCTATATCATCTATATATGGTGGCGGAAGTCAGGTATGGTTGGGAAGTCAGGCTTTACCGTCTCACCTGAACGGCGGTGTTCAAGGCTTCCTCGTCTCACCTGGCGCTCTCGTACCATCAGCGTCACAAGGCGTGTAAAGGGCGTTACAGTCCCTAGTTCGAGTAGCCCCCCTCCTGACGTCGCCTCGGCCGCACACAACTAACGCCGTACTCAACTACAGAAGAGGAGCGGGACAAGTACTAGGGGCAGACGGCCCAGGCTCACACAGACATGCTTCTATCTGGTCGCACATTCCACCTGGTCTCACTTCGAAATGCGTTAACCTGGTAGGCGGTACAAGCTCCATCACCCGAATCACCGGCAAAGGGATTCCGCTCCTTAGGCAACTTGGAATAAGGTTAGTGCATATGCCGGGTTCCTCGGACAAGTCGTCTATGTGACACGGGGTCCGATACACTGTTCGAGGAGCGGTGAACTGAACTTGGAGAGGAGGAAGGCAGATACGGATATTCTAGAGAGTAATCAAACCAACTGTCCGCATACGCCACATAACGCGAACCGACTCCTCCGTCTCCTGCCAGCTACGAGTGAGCGAACAGTTACGTATCGTATCGGGTTTACGTAAAGTGTGAGCTTCTTCTATATAGTAGTGGGCCCGCATCCTTAGTGGCGAGGTTGGGGAAAGTGGTACCTCTATACACCCTGAAAGCTACCTCTATACGCCCCGTAGGTAACTGTGCGAGTGTACATCTCTTCCCAACACGCCTGGCTACATGGGATGGGCTTCGTCGTGGGCTAGGCGTGTGCCGGTTAGGGTAAGGGCAGTTGGTTCACCCACCCGCAGTCTCGTATGCGGGCAGTCCTCTAACAACACCGGTTACAGAGCCAACGCGTTTACTGAGTGGGCTAGCGAGCTCCATAGCCCAACACAACCTAGAACCACAACAGTTATTGACGTACGGTGGGGCCCGAGTATCAAGTGCGCTCGACCCCTTCCCTCTACACGTGTAGAGTATGCGGTTGGTGCTGGTGGGCGAATCCACATCGGTTCACCCAACCCACCCCGGTTCAGTGGTGGGCAAGGGTGGGGAAGTGGGCAACAAGGAGTGGGCGGCTTTGAGATATATGGAACCGGTGAACTTTGTGGTGGGCGTATATGGGGAGACAAGTTAAACAACGTAGTGGAAGGGCTCTAAGTGCAATCCATCCTGTATATGTCTCTGGATCCAACGAAGATGTGGGAAGTGGTGGGCGTGTCGAGTCCCCTATATGAGCTGGTTTACATAGTGTTCCGGTTCACGGGTGCACTATACCAACATAAACTTGAACGAACGCCGGGTGGGGCGGAGTGGCCCACGTGCAATCGATTACTAGGGGTGGGGGAACGAGTGACTATATCCAAGTGGATCCAACAACTCCAACAACCCCACTATGTCCCCAAACACTAGCCTACGATCCCCACGCCGAACAGCACGTAGCCTACATACGATACGAACATAGTCACTAGTAACACGACGTAACGCCAGAGCGAACTTTGTGTCTGGGTTGGGGCTGCCCGCATACCCTCTACACTGGCTATGGCTGTATCAGGGTTCACCGGTGTAACTAAACCAACCTACACGCCCACGACAACCGTTAACGCCTTCACCCACCCCAGGCTACAGGCTCAACAACCCCTCTTTCCCGCTCAGTCGCCGTCTATGGGCAGGCGGAACTAGTGGCTCACCTCTCTATATAACCGCTTGTTACCCGGTCAAGTGTTTCCCCTTCCTCTACTCCGACAGGCTCCATATGGCTATAGCCAGCTCAGTCTAGCATTATTGAAAAATACCCCACTGGCTGGCTACAAGGGCAGGGGAAGGGCTGGAACGCTCCAGTTGTCACTGTTCGACGTATCGGCCCGAACCAACACGCATATAGAACTCGACTAGTCGGAACGGTTACCAGTTATTGAGGTGGGGGTATGCGGCCAGTTCACCGATACTATAAAGCCCGCTCCCGGAACCTCGTTCGCCCACAAATACTAGTGGTATAGGTATACGCCTACAGAGGTATGTGCGAGCTTGTAACGACTGAGCCCCCTGAAGCAGTTGTTGGTGCGAGCAGACCCACATAGTCGCTGGCGTTAGTCCCTCAACGAAGCTCACCGACTCCGTAGACTTATGTACAAACTCCGACAACCAACACGTATACATATGGAATTAGCACGAGATACAGAAACCATGTACCCTGAGCTGGCCGGCCACATAACGGCCCCCACAACTCCCAACCCACCCACGCTACAGGCCCCCACACTCACTCATATGTAACACTACCCGGTTCTAGAGGAGGAAGGCAGCAGATACAGGGTTCTGATAGCTCACTCAATAACCAGGCTATGTTACGTGGCAAGCAAAGCTCACTCTACTGTATGAAGGCAGCGTATAGCTACAGGCAGCGTATATTCTATGGAGCGGATGGACCCACATAGTGTTTCGCGCGTACTATGTGACGCTGGGCCGGTGTATTGTTAACTATACGCTCACACAGAAACAATAGAACAACTCCCTGCCCCCACATAGCGTTACTGGGAACTATACCTCTCTATATACGCCTACGGGATTAGTCGAGGTACCACAACCCAGGGGAGGGAAGGGATAGGTATTGTGTGAGCGAACCGCCTCCCGACTGCCGGCACGTAACGAGGTTGTCACGCGGTGGTACCTCTATACACCCACGTCGTGTATGTGCGAGTGCGGGGTTATATAGAGAGGTCCCGGAAACCTGTAGCCTGGACCAGTAGCGGGGTGTAGGCGCAGGAACGAAGTAGCCTTCCTTTTCTTATTGGTAACGGCTCATGGCTACCCAACACGCCTCGCGAACACAGAAACGCGTTATTGACGGTAGGGTGGGGGCCCATGTGTTTGGGCCGCCCGCATACGAGACTGTGTTACAACTGCCAGCGAACAGCATCCATTCCATTGGGTAGTCGAGTGAGCTGCCAGCCGGGGAGCGAGGATGCGGGGAAAGCATTTAGAACAGGGAAGCGCCTGCCGTGCACGCTATTGTAAAGTGTTCGTTACGCTAACCGCCTCCGGTTACATATAGAGAGGTGTGAGCAACGTGGCCTTGGGATACCGGTGCACTGTAGCAGGAACGGAGGATACAACGACCAGAAGCAGAACAGTTAGTTAGTTATATGTGCGGTGGGGTGGGGTGGGGGCTCACTCGATGGGACTGGCTGTCGGTTCTAATAGAACACATGTAGATAGCGGGCCCGGCGACACCTGCCTTTCCCAACGGCCAGGGTTTCTGTATGAGAGACAGCAACCCCAGACCATGTAGCCCTGTACCCTGGGCTTGTAGTTGGTTGATCACACTCTATTTCCCCTCCGGCAACGTGGCGAGAGTAGTCAAACCCAGATACAGTAGCCTAGTGTAGTTGTCTTCCGCACCTGTGTAGTCTGCTCGCTCCGACAGTCAAGGGGTCGAGGGGCAGCCAACCCAGACACACCAATACAAGTTGATCCCTCGTTCAGGTGTTTCCCACATAGTCGCTGGCTCACGTACTGATACCGGGGCTCCTCGCGCATGGTGGGCCCCTGAACAACTGCCCGCTACTTAGTGTAATCTACACGACATCAACACGCGCTACATGTGCCGTGGCCCCGGCTACATGGACTGCTATGTTTCATGGAACCTGCCCCATTCCCGCAGAGTGGTTTCAACCAACATACGTAGTGGGGCTGGTTGGCTCCGGCGGATATGTCAGTTACAGGGCCGAGGTGACGGGGAAAGCTACAGAGTTTGGGGTTACGAACGAGGAGTGGGCGTGTGTTTCTGTGTTCGGGAAGCTCACTGCCTGCCTGCATCTGCCTACCACTCCACTGCGGTGTGCTGCCTACCACCTGAACAACTGACCGGCTGGTTGGCTACAGGCAGTGTAGGGCTCGTGAACAGTTCTTCTATATAGTTGTTGTTCCGGGTGGTTATGTAGCGGGGAAGGCGTAGGAGTTTGGGTAATGCAGGGAGTCGGTTCTATGTAGAACTTGACGTGCCCGGTGGAACTAGTTGCTAACGCGCCACAACCAGCGGCTACAGTAGCGGAAGTTGGCCCCACATAGCTGCCGACTACTTAGTTGAACTCCGACAGCCAACCACGGTATACTGATTCTGTCCCCTTTCCCTTCAACGCTACAATTGATTGGGAAGAGTTTCACCCCCGGCCACCTTTCTATATACCCATACCGTACCAACGTGAGCGAGCAGACTAGACTGAGTGGGGAAGGGTACCACATAGACTGCTAGCACATTGGACGGACTGGCCGCTACGATGCCGGTGGGGTATAGTGAAAACGACAAACCCCTGACTGCCTTACGTGAGCTGGTAACACGCGTGAGCCCACATAGCGGCCCGAACCAACACGGCGCCACGTGTCTGCCCGCTATTGGCCTGTGTTCGCCAATAATGTTGGAGGCTACATAGTGTCGGAGTTGTGGTTTATTCACTGACATAACTCCCTGTTGTTATTGACGTACGGTGGGGGTAGCCGAGGAGCAAGAGCACCATTGAACGAATTGTCTGTGGCCCCGGCCTCTCTATATAACCGGATATCACTCCCTCTAACTGACAGTGGAGCCGGATCACCTGTGTGGACATGCTCCTACATATCGGGACTACATAGGGCTAAACCACTACGGTAAATGGACTCCCGCCAGCTCATGATACGCACGGCTCCACTATAGGCCCCTGTTCGCATGGCTCGCTGCCGTCGTCGTATGTGCGAGTGAGCAACTAGTTCAGTATCAGGGCAAGTGAGCAACTAGTTCCCAGGGCTAGCGAGGAGTGGCCGTGTCTTCAGTCTTGGGCTAGCGTGCAAGGGTGTAGGCTTCGGAGCGTGCAGGGGTGGTTTCCAACCGTGTAGATGGAGCCGGGGTGGCCCCTGGTACTGGTATTAGCCAATAGCCAAGTATTTGTCCCGGCCATCCAAATACAGTGGAGTCGATTGACCGTACCGTGGAGACTCCTAGTTATAGACGTTCCCATTCCTTCCGCTTCTAGTGTACCTCACCCGCTAGAACCAACCATCGAGTGTTGGCAGTTTGAGCCCGTCCCTCCTCAGCTCATGTTACAGGGTTTGATCACGCCCACATAGACACAACCAGTATTAGTCGAGTGACTTAGGCCCCAGCCACCCCGTCGACTGCAGCGAGTGAGCAACACCACTATATAGAACACCGTGAGCGATGTATCCGTTATAGATGTATGTGCGGGTGAGCTTCGAGCTTATTTCTATATAGTGGGCGTGGGCGTGGGCCCGCATCCTGTATGTGCGAGTGTGATCAACCTGGTCGTTGTAGCCCTTACGTGTATAGTTACCCTGGGGACTATATCTCTATACACCCTGACAGTGTCTTGTTACCCCTGCCGTGCACAGTAGCTGCTCCAAGCCCTGCTCGCCACATAGGGGTGCTACTTGTATTCGTGTTTGTGTCTGGGTTGGGGCTGCCCGCATACGAGACTGCTCTTCCCCGAACCCATATAGTGAGTGAGCGTATATAGGCCCGCGCATCCAACTAGAGTGAGCGAACCGGCAGCCTGCATTACCCTTCCCTGTAGTCGAGTGAGCCCCCACCGTACGTCAATAACCGAACCCTGCATCCATCCCATATAGTGAGCAACCTCTATAGCCCTGAACCTGTAGCTAGTGTAGTTGGTTACCCTGGTTGATGTATCTCTATTTCCCTGACAGCTACGATAGAGTGTCGCCCGGGGCCCTTCCCTTCGGTGCGAGTGAGCTTATATAACGGCCTACACTTCCAAACTCTGTAGCTTTCCCATAGCCTGGGCCGCCATATCATATAATAAGGTTGTTGCTCATACAGAAACTACAACCCTTCCATGCCTTCCTCCGCTCCCATAGCCAACCACGACTGCCTTCTGTAGCTGACTTGGATGCCTAGTGATTCAGGTAAACGGCCCGGGCGACGTGCTGCTCACGAGCCTGAACCCTGTGAGCTGAGCAGTATATTGAGCGACTGGGGTTGGTGTTACAACTGCAAGCGAACCGACTCCATTGGCTGTGAGCTACTAGGACCGCCCGCCTCCCAATGGCCTGTGTTAACTACGGCGGCAGTTATTGAGGTGGGGGGGTGCACGGGCAGCCGGCTACTAGCTGGCGTATGCGGGCAGTTTCGTTTCATTAAGTATGGTATGCGCGGGCAGACGAACTAGTTGTTCCTAAGCTACAAGTGACATCGAGTGAGGACGACTATATAGAAAGAAAGAACGTGTTGGGTAGCCATGAGCCGTTACCAATAAGAAAAGGAAGGGGAAAAGGAAGGGCCGGGGTGCACCGACCCTGCTACAGTGGAGTTCCTTATACAGAAACCTCCACCTATACCGGTAGTTAGCTACGTGTAGTGGGGTTTGACTACTCTCCGTTATACACTTACAGGATGTATAGAGGTCTATGTGGCCCGTATAAGCCTGTGTGAGGTTTATATAAGGTGGCCGAACCGACTCCCTGCCGTCGTATGCGATAGGAAGACTGACCCCGGCCTGCCTGTAGCCTGAACTATTGAAGTATACCGGGTTGTGGTAACTCGACTAATCCCTCCGGCAACGTGGCGAGGAGTGTGATCAACCTGGCTACTGAAAAGAGGCAGGCTGCTCACTCGCGCATACACCATAACGAGCCCTTTCCCGCGCTACATAGGGTTGTTGCTCACAAACGGCAGTATCGGGGACACAATCTATATACCAGGGGTGGTTGTAGCGGGTAAAGCTACAGAGTTTGGGGTTGTGGGTGCGGGCAGTTGTGACCAGTGTCGGCGGTGAGCAGTCTATTTTCTCTCTATACTGCATGTCTCCCACCCCACCCCACCGCACCTCACATATATTGACCGCGGTACTATGATCTACGTTAAATATGATGATTCGTGGTTGGCTCCGGCTCCGTAGTCTGGTATTACATAGGCTCTGGCTCCTATGAAAACATGGCTCGCTGCAGGTGGCTACCGACCGTCCTGCTCCGCGCATGAATCAACAACCCCTCCTTCATCAGTTTGACGCACGGTGGGCGGAAGTTACGCTCACTCGATGTCACTCTACCCTGCCCTGAACGCTATGTGGGCTCACAAACAGCAGGCGGAAGGCATGAGTCGGTTCGTTCGCTATGTGGTCGGCTGGGGGAACTAGTAATATCTGCAGGGGCACCAACAGCAGCACACCGGCAGCGAGGTTAGGGTGGTTGGCAGGCTAGTCGAGTTCGTTCGCTGATGTCTCCGTTATGGTGATGCCGGAGTTGTGGTACCTCTATGTAACTGACAGTGGCTATAGGGGAGATTGATCCACCTGCGTGGCGCGTTCACCTTCCCCTGACCGTTACAATAGAAGTCGTAGCCTGTCGGAGTGTATAGGTTGTAGCCGGAACGCCACAGTAGTTGATCTGTAGCTGCCCACATAGCGTGTTGGTTCGGGGTCGTGGTTCTGTATATGGAACTCCAGATACAACGACCAGTACAAATCGCTGCCCCTGCCCGCTACACTGATGAGGGTTATGAAGTGTACCTGCCCTGCCGAACATTCTACATAGGGAGCTGGCTTGGGTGATTGACTGCTGTAGCTGGCATGGGTGATTGACTACCTTGGACTTAGTGAGGGGCCGGCAGGGGAACCATCCAACCGTGTAGATGGAGCCAACCCCGATACTGGGGGTGTAGTTACGACGGAGCCAACTTCCTGAGTGGGCTACACGAGCTTGCATGGCTGATTGGACCCCTAGAACCGGAGCCTATATAGCCGAACAGGGAAGCCATTCTAACTCGCCAACTGCAGGGGAACACATACTTGAATATATCCGCCGTAACCGCCCGGGAACCGATACTAGTCCCAGCGAGTGAGCAACAACAACTATATAGAAAGAAGCGCATCCCTGCCTTCATAGTGAAAGGTAGTCGAGTGAGCCACTATAGCGGCAGGGGAGAGGAGTTACGACGCTACCGTGAGCCCCCACCCCACCCCACCGTGCGTCAAACTAACTAACTGAACAGCGTAACTACGAATGCCCTTCCCTCCTCACTTACTGCAGCCGAGCCTGATCTCTATACACCCTTCCAGCGGCTATAGCGAGTTTGATCACCCTGTAACGCTATGTATAAACTGGTATATGGTCTGATAATTGTTATTAACGAACTTCAATAAACTGGTATATGGTGTACGGCAGGCAGTTCGCTTCGCGTCTATGTGGGGCAGGAAAGGGAAAAGGCTCTACGTCAAATAGAACGCTACCAGGGTGAAGCAGTAGCGGGGAAGCGGAGGAGGGTGATCGAAGTTACGCTGTTCGCTGCGCTCACGCAAGGCAGGATGCGGGGACAGTAACGACGCTACCGCGGGCACACCCAGTTACGGCAGCGTGCACGGGTACTTCACCTGCCCTTACCCTGTTACAACAATAGAACAATCCGGAGCCATGCGCCCACTCCGTTACAAGCCCACTTCACGACGCCCACATAGGCTCCTCACCCATGCCCTCGCTATTCGATAGCGAACTCGACCGGCCCACATAGCGAAGCGACCCACATACCGTTCCCTTTCCCTGAGCTGGCTTATACGGGTTGATCACACTCGTCTACACCATAGGCGTATCTAGAGGTCACACAACCCAGTAACGTATCGGGGTTTGTAGTTTTCAGGTGGTTCCAAGAGGGGGCTGCCCGTTCACCGGTTGGTTCGTGAGGAGGGAAGGGCGGAAAGCATGTAGCGGGTAATGCCTGTTCGCTTCGCGTGTTATACCTTTCCCAGGGCAACGGGTTCGGGGGCTCAGTCTATAATAGTCTGCTCGCGGAGGAACTAGTTGCTATGTGGCGGCTGGCTCCCCTGCAGAAGTCGTGGGACCGGCAGCACCGGACAATATATGGAACCCACAAACCCACCCGTTATGGCTTCCGTTGTGGGACCGGCGTAGGCAGGGGAAGGGGAGGAGGTTTATTCTGTAGTTACGGGCAGTTAGTTGGCAGTTGGTTCACCCACCCCTGTTGCTCGCCACGTATCGGGGAACTAGTTGCTCTGGCAGTTACAGGGTAGAACCAGTTGCCGGCCGGGGAAGGGCAGACTAAACACAAGCGAACCCAGACACAAACACTTCTATAAGTGTCTCCCCTCATATGCGTCACATCACTGGCTCACGTCCTGATACCGAAGTGGAAAGCCCCCACCCCACCCCACCGTGCGTCAAACTAACTAACTCGCCACAGGGGTTTGTTGGCTCCATCTACACGGGGTTGGGTTGGGAGGTGGAAGTAGTGCGAGGACACAGTCGGAGACAACGGCTGCTATGTGGCACTCGACTGGTTGGCTCCGGCTCCTTCCTATGTCTGGTACGGGAAGTGGAACGCGTGCGAGCCTTATAGACATCACCCCCAAACCTACGTGCACAGTCGCCACGTATCGGGCAGTCCCGGCTACGTCAATAATCGCCTGACTCAGTAGTGACAGTTGCTACGTATAACACTCGACTGTATGAAGGCAGCTACTTCAACACGACAAATTGAGTATGTGCCCCGTACCACATTGACAGCTATTTGTATGTGCCCCTGCAGATCAAGCTGAGGAGTAAGGGTACTAGCCTGCATACGTCATCGTTTATAGTGGCGCACTGCCCGCTACGAAGCCGGTGATTACTGGTTTATTTCTCTGTAACCCGTTAGTTTGACGCACGGTGAGGTGGTGCCTGGTATCGAGGTATCAGGACTCACTAAGGCTCAGTACGTATCCTGGTTGCCAATAACGCGATCCACGACGGAAGTTAGTCGGCTCGGCTATATGATATGGGGGGCCCCACGTAAAACCCACGTGACAACTCCGTAATCGCCCTCGTCCCTGTTACCGGTCCCACTTCTTCCCTCCCGTACAACCCGCGTCTACACAACGAGGAGCCTTCCGCAACATTTTGATAATTGTCGTATATACTTACCCCCTGACGGTCGGTGCGAGCCACGCAAGACATCACTGTACGACGGGTAGCTGTTGTCAACGAAGTGCCAGCCTTTCCCACTGACGGTCGGTGCGAGTGAACCGCCTCCCTGCAGTACGGATTTTGACGAAGCGAACGGCCAGCAGGGCCCACCTTATATAACATAACGCGCCAGCCGCCACATATAAATGCTTTCCGCCGTACACTACCCTGTAACTGCCAACGTATACCCCTGCGCAACACGCTTTGCTTTCCCCGCCTACCCCTCGGTAATAGACTGTGCACTACCAACCGCCACAACACGCAACCTTGTAACGCCGCCTGCCCTACACGGTATACTGATCCTGTCCCCGATACAACACGCTTTGCGAACAGCCCTACATACGCCGACTGCTGCCTTCCTCCGCTTCCCTAAGTAGCAGCCAGAACGCCAGTCCACTATAGAAGTTTCTGCATGTTCCACATACTCAAGTGGGGTGTCCGCTATCCCGGGGCCACAGACAAGTTTCGATGACTGCTATTCAGAATTCCCCCCCGTACACTCCAAGGTTGCGGGCAGCCAGTCCAATGACTCCCCGTGAACCTTTGTCGTGGGCGAAGTCGTGGGACCGTCGTGCAGGGGTGTAGGCGTCCGTCTTGGGCGATGGATCCTTAGTGCGAGCCGCCTCCCCCAGTAGAACCAGTTGCTACAGGTACCATAACCCGGGTAACTAGCCCAGGTAACAGGCTACAGGGACAGCGGAGGAGCAAGTTGCGTTCGGTAGGGCACCAACAGCAGCACACCGGCAGCCTCGAAGTCAAGTCTACGGAGTCGGTTCCCCTCGTAAAGGGCAGTTGGTTATTAAGGCTAGCAGGTTCGGGGTCGAGCTTTCATCGTTCCGGGCCACATACACCATTTGTGTAGATGAAACAATAATTCCGCATCCATTGGCTAGTCGTATATAAGCTCACTCGACTGCCCCACATACAGCCATCCCTCGACTGGCGTGAGTCCTGATACCGAAGTGCCCACTCTACATAACTCCTCTCTCCTCTGTAACTGGGTGTAGTGTCTTCCCTGGCGAACACATAAACTTGACGCTGCAGTTGGCGGTTGTGGTTGTGGTACCTCGTTACACCCTGACAGTGGAAGCCAGGCCAGGCAGGTACGACGGAAGGGTTATATAGAGAGGCCGTTGTCCCCTCCTGCCGGAAAACAACGAACACGGAAACAAGCCACATAACGGGAGTCGGTTCGGCCACCGTACGTCAATAAACGGTAATCGGCAGGCGGCTCAATCGACTGGTTAGCGGAAGGGGAGGGAATTTGATCTACACCGGCTACAGGAGGGATCGGTAACGTTACGACGAGGGAAGGGGTCTACACTGGCTATGGCAGGGGCAGCTACAGGCCCCCACACTCACTCATATGTAACACTACCCGGTTCGCGTCAAGGGTATAACCAACTGCCCGCAATAGAACAACATAAGGGAAGGGGCCTCTCTATATAACCGTAGCGAGCAGGAAAACACATGTGCTCCGGCTCCGTGCTATATGGAAAGGGAAAGCTACAGGCAGTATCGGGGACACTCAATATATACTAGTCGCTGGCTCACGTCCATCTACCTCAGTGGCCAGGTCTGTAGGGCCAGTCGAGTGAGCTTTGCTTTCCCCGATACTGGGTGGGCGGCCATGGTATATAGTTCCTTTCCCCAACCCCTGTGTGTTATGTAGCCTTCGGGTATTGTAAATCGAACACCCCCTCACTGCACATGCTTCGGGGATCACGCCCTACCCGGCAACCCACTTACCACCCAACCCCGCACAGGGCAGCCGGTGAACCCGCACAGGGCAGCTCGTGAACCCGCACAGGGCAGCTGTGAACAGCACTAATACGGGGATAACGTAACAACCTCAACCGGGGGGAAGAAGAATTATGTAGGGTGTCGGAAAGCGGGGCGTAGAGGAAAGAGGTAACAACTCCCCCAGGTTCGTAAAGCACCTTCGTTTTATTAGATACATAAGTGTGCCGGGAAACGGCAATGTGGTTGTGGGTTTTTCACTTGATTCTGCAGCCGAGCTCATGCGAAGCTCACTAGGGACCTACGTGTAGCGTATAACCGAGTCATCCTCGTTTGTGAATGTCAGTCTCCGTGAACTGCCTGCGGGTTGTGACTTGCACCGTGAACTGCCTGGGTGGGCGCGCCGAAACTTGACAGCCCAGATACATAGTGCGTTAAAGCCCCGATCACACAGATGGTTATGAGTGTTTACCGTGGTTAGTTGAGACATCGTTTTCAAAGTGAACTGCATCAACGGTCCGGGGGCATATGGTTTTCAAAGTGAACTGCATCGACGGTCCGGGGGCATGTTCGCAATGAAACGCACAGAGTGTTTTTCTGATACGTGATATCCGGCCATTGTTGATCACCATGACGCTGTTATGAGAAATGATGTTCCACAGCCACGCATGGGCTACCAGCTGGAAGAAGGCACAGCATCGGAAGGTACGGCTTGCACCACACCAGGTGTTGCATTGCTCGATTGCAACCCACAACGAATAAACACACCCATTGGATGAGGTACCGCAGGTGGGTGACGGGAGTCCTCCCCCAACTCGTCGGCATTTCCTGAGAGCTGCCGTTATAGTTGTGGTTGGTGGCGTTATCGCACGCAACATCCTCGTCTGGTTACACGGGCTGCTGTGGAATGCGCTCGTCTGGTTACACGGGTTGCTGGAATGCGCTCGTGAACGCGAGAGTCGAACCGCTGCGTCAATATTGACGCTGCCGCGGAACAACTGTCGACTCTCGTCAATAGTACGCACCATGTACGGAACTTGAAACACCCGTTTCACCCTCATTGCATGCAACCATACTGAACCGTTCTGATGCATGTCTACACGTACACTAACTGCCATGAGATTATTAGAATACACCAAGTACCAGTGTTGCGGTGTGCCCAATACGCCGGCTTCGCACCTCATATTCATCTTCCTCACAGTCCGGGCCCAGGTTCGTAAAGCAAGCAGTCCCTATCCGGAATGCGTAGTGCTTTCTCCCAAGTATACCTGTTACCGCATGGTTGTGTTTCGACCAAGCCTACATAACAGCTTCTTGATCTTGACATGCATTCCTAGTTGGCAGCTGCACAAAAGTCAATGACCATATCAGCCAGTCCACTCTTCTGAATGAGCGGTTCTTGATGTGGCGCACGGTTACTGGCCCCACAAACGGTCGAGTGGTATGATTCAATCGCTTTGTTTGTGTGCTGCCTCGCATGCGGCACATCGCGGTAAGCCGAAGCCCACCCACATTCAATAAGCGTGCAGTTACTCTGAGCAGGCCTGCATGCTGGCTATGAAAGATACACGACTGTTTTATGCACTTCCGAATCCGTTCGTTGTTGATCCATTGGGTGCGCATGTAGGCTATGAAATCGAACTCATTCTGATACCAACATCGTTATCTCTCGATCTCAAAGACGACGTCGTCACCATGCCTGCATCGATTCAGTTTCTGCTGAAGCCATCTCGACATCATGAAGCGAATGTGTTTGTTGCTGACCTACTAAGTGAGGCGCCGTTCTCCATGCCCGATCTACATGCCATGTGCAGCTTAAGACACGACAAGCCAACACCTTCCTAGCAGGATGTTCACATCACGTCATACAATACTGACATGCCGCAATGTCGATGATTCAAGCCTGCACATTAGAGCGGAAACATGTTGCGGGCTCTTGTAGACCGAGCACTGCACAAACTACCTATACCAAACTGGTTCTATTACAGAGCCACAGATATCGCAGGCCCATATACACGCTTATACACTGGCTCCAGCCATCGTTGTTGTGACTTGCCACCTTCGTTACAGCAGCGACAACCGGTGTTCGATGTCACGAAGGAACCTGAATGACTCAATAATCCAAGCCACAGGCAGGCCATTGTAGAACGAGTCGAACACCGCACCTCACATATATTGACGTCGCGCCGGTGGGCGGGTAGAACTGTTATGCCGTATAACGGGAGATTAATGTAGATCGTCATTTCCCGTATATAGATGAAACACAACATGAAAAATGTCAGCATATGCGTAGATACAAACCCCGTATAGCAGGGTGTTGAAAGTTGAATCCATAGCCAGTATGCTATTGTGCGTTTGTTACACCATCTTCTGAAACATCCACGGGGATTGTAGACCGATCAGAAGTGGGACACCGTTGTCGATGTGCTCCTGCTGGTGCGCGGTTCCGAAGACTGAGCTGCGTTACAAATGCAAGGGTACCCAAAGCATAGCCAAAAGCACCCAGTATCACCATGCGTTTCAAACAGCTTGTTGCCGGCTTTCCACTGATGATCGGTTACCGTACCGTACCGTACATAGTGGTGGGCGATTGTGCTTGAGTGGGCTGGTTCGCTGAATCAGGCTCGATTGATTTCGGAGGTGACCTATCTATCCCAGTACACAAGCTCAAAACCTTGGATATGGCTGGGCGTTTAGCGCTGCCACATCCGCGCATGGTAACTTTTGTCCGTTCCTTCATGAGCTTTCCCCGAGTTGGCAGACCGGGTCATTAGCGGGCAGTACCCTTACTTGGAATAGTCTCTGGCCGTTGTTCATCGATGCCACCACCCACCTTCATCCCACTATATACGCATGACCTTGCCACTTGGCGAAGTCTGAGCTCCATTATCGTAGCTACGTGAAAAATCAATCTAGATATATACATCTTACCAGGTTTCATATGGCTTACTTAGGGAGGGTTGTGTCGATGACAGGTGAAAATATCGGGTCTATCGCGTGCGCGTATCGTAACAAGGCAACATCGGGATTACTAGTCCGTCCTAGCCCATCCCACCACCCCACGCAAGGCAACATCGGGATTACTAGTCCTAGCCCATCCCCCTACCCCACGTACTGATACCTCTCTATATAACCCCGCGTTTGTTCCCCGCTCCGCGGGCGTACATCAATCACTCCCCGTGTGTGCGTTTAAACGCCTAAGCGGGTACCGCACAGGGCCCGTACGATCGGGTGATAGTAACCCTCTTTTTCGTGTGGAACACAAAGGGCTAGGGTAACTGCTCCCCGTCGGGGTGACTTGCCACGCTCGTTATCCTTCTCCGCAGGGTAGCTCAATGATAGTTCCCGTCTCGTTGTGGTTGCGAGCTTAAGTAACTCAATTGTTCTCACTTGCTTCGGTCGAAAGCCCACATTGACGTTCTTGTCCGTCGCTCTCCGCTTACGCAGGGTGACCGGTCGTTCCCGCCCCCGTATGAAGGCTTTACCTTCGAAGAGACCGTAGGGCGCATTAAGGCGGATACTACTTACCACATACTTGGTTTGTTAGGAACTGTTATTGACAGGAACCGGGCAACCTCTTCTATGTGACGGGGTGCGATGCATCGTTAAGCTGAAGATTGTGTAACCACTGTTGTTAATCATCGTCTATACCGGGCTGCTGTGGGGAGTTGATTAGCCGACTTTGCAATGCACGTTCACGCGCCATCGTCCTGGAATTATTCTACTTAAGAGACTCATGAGATGGCTGGTTTCAACCCCCACTACCCTTCGTAAGCTTATCGGCCTATTAACCGGGGTGTAGGAGTCATTAACGAAAACAGAAGTCCGAACTTACCTTTCCAAGTAGGACGCCTTGGGCCACCACACCACACCAACACCACCCCACCTCAATAACTTAACTAGTCTACGTAGTAGTAGTAGTAGTAGTAGTAGCTCTTATACTCGCTTAATAAGGAATTGACAGTATAAAGAAGATACACGAACTCCCTTATTGGTAAGCGGTTAGATCACGCTATGCACTGCTGTCTACCAGTCTACCCACGTGTACCTTTGCCATAAAAAGGGAGGTATTGATACAGCGAATCATCGACCATGAAAAGTGAGTTACTGAAAGAAAGGTATGCAATAGGGCTTGGGATGATCAAGAGTATGGGCTGGGCCACCCAGTATCAGCGGGAACTTTTTGTTAGTAAAGCGGCACAGTGACGTGTAAGTAAAACTACGAAAGCTAGGCAATTGTTGGGTTATATAGATGTGAGGTGCGGCGGCAGTTATTGACGTACGGTGGTAGTGATAATAATCCATTGTCCACTAAGGTAGTACAATGTCAATATAGCGTTCAAAAGATAGTCAATGCCTGATACTATCACTAGTCTGCCATCCCAACTCACGGTGTAACTGACGCTCCACGCGGGGCCACTCCCTTGCAACTGTGTCCCCCCTACCGTCTCCTGGGCTAACTGGCAACGCCCGTCTCCAGCTCTGCAGGACGTTACTAGAAGGGGTGTCGTTCCCGCTCGCTCGTAAGCGTATCAGCACAGGGTAACTAGCTCCCGGTAACCCTCCGTTTCCCAAAGTTCGTGGTCACTCAATTGATCTTTCGCCCTAATGACTGCCCGGGAGCGTCGCGGGGTAACTTACTTAACTCGCTTCTCGCCTCCTAACTGCTGTGCTGGTAAGAAGGTTTAGGCCTGAGGCAGAAGAGACTAAAGAGCGTCTATAGTGATACGTACTAGGTTGATACGTACGTCGTAATTGACCTCACTGCGTATAGCATTGCACCGACTGAGTTACTCTGTGCCGTGGGGATACAAAGCTAGGCTCCTCTTGGAAAACTAACTCCCTATCTGGCCTTGGCACTTGGCGCCAGTAGAAGACAGATTGATGGCACTTCCTGAAATGAGGCAGTGATGGAATATTCTGAATAGAACTTTGTGAAAGCGAGCCGGCGGCTGCTGTAGGGTGGGCTTCGAGACTTCAACATGCCTCTTGTAAGGGACGGTTGTTCAAGTAAGAGGTGATAGCCGGGTAACGGAGGGCGGTTCGTGCCTTTCTGTCTACACTAAACCGCCGCTTGATTACCTGATTACCGTTCTAAGGGAGCGTACCACACCATCCTTCGAATTAGTAAATCAAAGGAGCAGTAGAGAAGGTTACCGTAAACCTTGACTATAAGCCGCCCGTCCTGGGCCTATGACTCAACCATAAAGCATCGGATGAGCCGACTGGGCAATTCCCAACCCCAGGAGCATAACTCAACTTCCCTTCGCTGGGGTTCATGGGGTTCAGTATGGTAATTCCGCTCTGTCGGTGTAACAGTCAAAGCGACGGCTACCTACTTCCGAACGGCAACTAACGCCCTTCGAAGAAAGGTTGTTATCTGACTGCTGGACTATGTTAAAGTCGAGTGCGGTGCACTTAGTGACCTGATTACGTTACGTTACGTTACGTTACGTACTATATAGGCGGGCGGGCGGCGGGCGGCAAGGCAAGGCAAGGCATAACCGGCCGTCTCGCCCGCACATTGCCGCATTGGGTGGGCAGTAAAGCGCCCTGCTTACGGTGAAGGTAACCAGCAGAGAGTTACGGTTTACACCAACCAAGGTACTCTGATTGAGTGATGTTATTGAGGTGGGGTGGCTTGTGCTGGTTGGAATTGCTTACGGGGAATCCTCCTCCGACACGCCCACCCAGTGTTTGGGGTTGGGGAAACTCCTGCACGAGGCGAGGCGTTATGGTTATGCCACCCCACCTCAATAACGTTTGATAACGTAGTCCCATATAGAGCGGTTGCTGTAGTGGTAATTGTTTGTTGCTGCGGTTTACGCATAGTGAGAATGGTTTGTTGCTTACGTAATCGCATAGTGGAAGTGGGTTACATGGCCATATACGTGTGAGTTCATACTGAATCGTTCCGTTCGTATATGAGCCATATCTGCAACCAGATAATACAAGGTGAGGACGGGCGCAGTGGGCGTACTATCAATCGTTCCCCGTTCATAAATGAACTACGTAACTCGCTCGTAATCGTTCCTCGCCTTCGGCCCTCACACCTTCATCGAAACGTTCCGTCGGTTTCGCATTCATTCTTCCTATTAGCAGCAAGTAGTAGGAGATGTGTTTTATGGATTACCTGTGCTACCTGTCGTCACTTTCCGAATGATGTCACTTGTGGAACTGTGCCATTCGAACCCCGGGGCTACTCATGCCAGTAGTGGTTATATAACTCGGTGACGTGTTCCTACTAAGCTCTTGCACTTCCGGATCCGCCATTCGAACCTATTAGCAACAAGTACCGGGCTCGACTCATTTCGTATGTAATAACCTCACATACCAGGGAGTCATCCACCGATCTATGAACATCGAGAGGCCCTTTTATATAGTACGGTGAGCCGCCACCCACCCGATCACGGATTGGGTCTTCAGATGGGATACCAAGATCGGTAATCATTCCCGTTACCGAAGCAACCGGGATACATACACATCACACAGAGCGAGACAAGACAACACGTCAATCTGAAGACGGAAGCCGAGTCTCCGATAACATGCGGTGATCCGCCCTCTGTTTCCTGAATTCGCTTCGTGGAAATAGAAACCTTAGTTGAACGGCTCGAAGGGGTAGAGCCACTCTACCGTGGAAGAAGACCGCAGTCCCCTATCGCCATTTCGGAGGGCAAAGACTGAGACCAAGTTATTGTTACCCGCTTACCAGCGCTACCTGGTCCAGCCCACAACGGAAGAGACGGTTATGAAGTCAATGACAACCGATCGCGGCACCGCCCGCCGGGCAGCTAACACTGGAGTTCACACTCCGTGGGCCTATCCCTATAACTCAACGGAGAGATTAACCAACCTACACTGAGGTAGGTAGCCGCGGGGCAGGAACATAGCTTACCCAACACTTCCACTCACATAACGCAAAGCGGCACCGTACGAATTATCGAACAGAAGCAACGAAGCCACATGGTGGGCGGGTGAAGAAGAGCCGGATCCGCCGTAGTGACCACAACTCACTTCCTTCACTTTGCTTACGCGGACGCGTATGTATGGGGTGGGGTACGGTGGGCAGTTTCACTTTGGTAAATAGAGCGAATCGAATAAGAGAGTTTGGAATATGTACCATAATGAGAGTTACTGGAATCCACGGGCACGAGACAGCAGTCGGGCCCCGAACCTGGTGTGGAATATCCCTCCCTGACGGCTGGACCCTTAAGGCATTTCCGATATGGAGAGCAACCGGCCCAGCCGAGGCTTTCCCATTCGGTGCACACATGGGGAATGATATCTTACCATCACTCACGGTACCGGATGCTCATGGGAACTGAGCTAGCCACAGATACATAAGTGTCCTTATACGATCCGAAGCTCCCCAACCGAGTGAGAATCAGGCTGCGGAACAGTACCCCACCCTCCCTGAATTCGGGCTCCTGAACTCGTTCTTCTGATACGTAGGGGTGTTGTGCCCCCTGCCACATAACCGTAACCGAATTCCGCAACCTTTACCCACGGGCCGTAGCAACAGGGTAGTCACTCCTTCACTGCCACCCGCGACAGGGTTGTCTGTTGTTCCCCTATGTAGCCCCCAACCCCGCAACAACAACTACATAGGCGGGGGCGCGGGCAGTAATGTACCCCGCGTGCTCGCTCTGGCTCCTTAAAGTGTTATATTATCTATATTGATTATGTAATACGTATGTGGTTGACGTATGTATATGCGGTAGGTTATGCGGTTTACCATCATCACTCGGTATCCACCAAGTCTGCGGAGAAAGAGGCACCCAAAGTAGGTGATGATTCGCCTCGGTCACTGCCTGCTAACGCGTTGGTACGAGGAACCGATAGAAGGTGGTGGACCATAACCTTACCGAAGCTGTGTAGTGGGCCGTGTTTCAGTGAACGGTAGAACTGCGAGGTAGAGTTCGAGACAAGTCTGCCGAGAAAGGGGCACCCAGTAGGTTCGCCTAGGTCACTGCTCGCTAAGGCGTTGTATCATCGAACCTACATGCTTTTCGAACTGCCCCAACCACGCCCTTCGCGCTTCGCCTACAGCCATGCCAGCGTCACATAGCGCGCTTCGCCTACAGCCCAGCCAGCGTAAATGGATCCATCTACTCCATCTACGTAGTGGGATAGTTACGAGGCCCTACCCTACCGCACGTTGATTGAGGGGTGTTGCAAGCTCAGAAACGCATGGCTCGAACCACAAGTAAACGTAGCCGGGGTGGCGGGGGTTAGTTACCCCTTAAGCGCCCCACTCCTCTTTCGTTGTTCCAGCGCCTACTAGAATACGAAGTTCCAGCGCCATACCAGATAATAGAAGGATATTATGTAACACGAGGGAAGGGGTTGTAACTGCCCTGTGAGCGAAGCGAACCCCTTCCTCTTTCGCCTTCTACCCGGAGCTCCTGATAAAACTATATGAGAACCCTGGTTACCCCTGCCAGCGTCACATATGCGGGGAAAGCTCGAGCAGGTTCGGGGATGGATGAACCCCCCACGTTGTTACTGGGTGGGCGGAACATGTAGGCTACAGGGTAGGGTAGGGGATTCCCTTCCCTTGGAAATAGATCGGACTGGCAGATCGGACTGGCGCGGGTGAAGCTGCTCTGTAAATGCGTTGCTACTCAACGCTTATGAAGTAACCGTATATATACGCTGGCTGCTTCGTCGGGTCCTCCACTCTGCTACCATGGGGGACGAAACTCAACACTGGTGAGTGACCCAGGGGAACTCTCGTAGTGAGTGGAACCTCTATATGTGGGGGTGAGTGACCCTTGACCGATGTTGTGTCATGTTCCCGCGATGTTGCGTATCTACACAACGCCCACACGGGGAACGACCTAGTAAGGCCCCGGGAAGGATTACGAGTAAGCATGGTAGCCCTGTGCTCCGCGGTTCCCGATGTCGCGTATCGTAACAACGCCCACACGGGTCACTCTATATATAGATACCCCGGGCCTTCCTTTCCCCGTCCGCCCTACGTATCTTGTAAAGGTTGCATAAATGCCGCTGGTGCAACCAGGCGATTGTGTTGTGCCGCTTCGGCGCGCCCCCGTACGGTGTTTCAGAATGCGGTGCGTCGTGTACGAGTCAGGCTACGCGTTACTGGTGCGTGTATCGCATCAGGAACCAGGTCATATAAACCGCCCGTGTTGAGTCTGCTGGTGAGGAAAGGCATGTACTTTCGTAGCGGCTAGCAGCCCACGGTTTGGGAGCGCGGTGCTCACTTGCTGGTTTATAACGCAGGTGTCGTTTCAGGTGTTTCGTAAACTATTCTCTACAGTACAGGTGAGGGGTGCGCCAGTCGGTGGCATATACAGGCGCGAGCCCCTATTCTATTCTATTATATTATATACGGTAGCTACGGTTGACCACCTCAGATCTCAGAGGTCGGCAGATACTTGGGGTGCGGGGTGTACGCTCGAGGAGCGCTTGTCCATATAGGTGATCGCAGTTTGGGAGTGTCCCATCACAACAGTGAGGTTTCGTTGACAGTCAGTCCCAGTAGAATCCATAAACGCGAGGTAGGTATGCGGGGAGGCTAGCTCGCCATTATACCGAGCAGACGGATAGTCATTCGTTACGTAAACCTTGGAACTGCGGCTTCACACGGTCAGTCAGCGTTTTGTAGGGTAGCCTTCCACAGGCAGCAGGTGGGGTGGGGTCGTTCCTTTGGAGCGGCACACTTACGCCCATGATCAAAGTCAGGATCGATCACTCGGTCCCTTTCGATGTATCTCTACGTACGTACGGTTTCAGTTGACGTTGCGTCATACGGAGGTGATGGACAGCAGGTGTGAGGGCGGTGCATTGGTCCGCGCCGCATGTTGCCCGCCCCTTCCTTTACATAACGCTGTCACTCGTATCTCTAGTTGAGTTGCTTTCTTAGCGTTCCAGTATTGTTCTCCTCCATGCGCATACGTGCATGTTTCGGAAACGCAACAGCCGAGTGGAAGCCCTTCCATTACGTAATTAACAAAAAGCATGTACCTTCTTACCCCGCTGCTGTAACTATACACAGGGCACGTAGGCGCGGTTGGTTTTTCTTACCCCTAGCCCGTCCTCCACTCATATCTCGGATCTCCGATACCGCTTCTTGGATTACGCCGAGCGATACGGTAGTCGGGAAACGCACGCACGTCATTAGTAGGGTGTTCTTACTTACTCGTTCGGGTTGGTCGTCATATCAATCTCTCATTGCTACTGTAGACGTCATTCATGCTAGAGCTATTTAACGAGAGCAGTCAAGCGTGCGATGTAGCTCAGTGGTAGTGAGATCACGATAGTGAAGCTGTAGGTAAGTAGACAAAGCTACGAGTGTCGGTAGGGGGCTTGGGTTAGGTCCATAAGTAACGAGGTGGTTGCGCGGGTCGGTCGCTAGTAGGCGACGAGTCCGATATGGCGGTTTCCCACTTCCAGTCAACAACCCCATTGCGTATATAGGCTCGCCAACCGGGTCATCATGCTACGTACGTCCGCGGCTGTTCGTTAGAGAGCGGGCAGTGAGTCTAACGCGGATTGTGGCGGAGGTGGAGGATGGCGTCTAGTTAGACTGACTTCGCGCAGGCAGCAGGTGGGGTGGGGTGGCCTATACGGCATCTTCTTGGTTGTTGGTCTATACAATCTCTTGGTCGTTAGTATCTGTCGTCCGTATGTAAGGGAAGGGACTCGGGCCACTATATACGGTAGGGCGCTAGTTGTTTGCGGCTTGTATGAACGGTGTTGGGGATGAGTTCGCTTCAGCTCCCGGGAATCGTTGGTGGTGGGTTCAAGCCCGTGGCCCAGACCTTGTTGGAGCGTTAGGAGGTGGCGTAGGAATCGCTAGGGCTTTCCCGGTCCCCCAATACGTATGCGGGCCTATAGTCGCGCGGGCAACAGCGAGTTCCCTACCCTACCCTACTGAACGGGGTGGGTTCATTTACTAGATCGAGTTGACATGGCCTTAGGCTGGATTTCGGTTACTCGGTAACAAGAGGAGAGCGATTCTAGTATGTGCGGCGTTAACCCAGTTACGTCAGGCCACCACACAACGAAGGACTGCTCTGGAAAGTGGGCAGCTCTAGATAATCATCTGTAGCGCCTACGTAACTCGACAGTATCCGTAGGTGACCCTCGACGCTGAGTTCTGGGTTGCGGAGGATGGCAGATCGGCGCCGTAACCGTTCCTGATGTTGGTACCGGTCAGCAACACTCGCCTTTAGAGAGCGTGAAAGAAGTAGCCCCTGCACATGCCGGGATGCATAACGCGCCTTGCGAGCAGAGCACTCCTCCGTATATGAAGTTAGATCGCAAAAGCATGTATGTTTGGCACATGCATAAGCACGGTTATATGCTCCTCTGATAGAGCTCGTAACGCAGCTAGTCCCTCGTACGAAGCTCGCCACGCCCCTCTTCTCTTCCTTCTATATAGTACGGTACGGTACGGTACGGTACGCACCTGGTGGTGGGTTTATTTCCGTACGATGGTAGACCTTCCCCGCCCGTAGTTCCACCGTAAGTCCCAGATGGAGACCTGTTTGGCCCTCGTGCAGTAGCTCTTGACGACTGGATAAGCCAAGCTTGTTCAACCCGGGTTATATAGAGAGGTACGTACGCACATTTAATAAGGAACGGACTCTTATTAAGCGTGTTCCCGGTCGTCCGCGTAGCTCCGGTATTGAAGGATCATGTGGCTGCAGATCTCAAGTCGTTAGATATATATATATTCATGAGTGTTGGAGATACACATCCTGCTTGTGGTATGCGCTTTCCATGGCATGTGTAATCGTTCCTCGAAGATGGGCGGCCCGGTTCGAACGGTTGATTTCGGGAGCTACACCCATCCGCGTGTGGGCGTTTGTCGTGCGGTAGGAACTATACGCATCTGCTTACGTCTAACAACATACGGCGGTTTACCTTAGTCCATCCATCTAGGTTTTCGAACAGTGTGTGGCAGCGGTCGGAAGCCGTGCGAGCAGTCGGTCATTTCTTCATTGTACGGGCTATATGCAGAGCTCGCTGCAATAGTACGTCTGGCCACTACAGAATAGAACGAGGTCTGAGGCCTACATAACCGGGTGCGTGCTTTAGGGAGAAAGCGGCGGTACATAGGACGAGGACGCCAGCTGGTTGACCCATTGCGTAAGTCCCGTTGCGATTCCATGTGTTGGAATCTTGATCGAGAGGAACATCAACGTCGCGCATGATCGCGTACCGTTTCCACATTCATCGTCAGTTTCAAATCCATCATATAGTTGTTGCCTACCCCTACACAGTAGTTATATGGCGGTGGGGTGGGGTTAGTTCCTGGGTATTGAAGTGTGAGATATGTGTCCCAGTGAGCATGGGCTGTTGGTGGATGATTGGTGGGCGTGGACCATGTGTCCGAGAGGGAAAACCGAACCTCTTTCGTATCGTATATATGGCGGGCAGGCGTAAAGTCGAATCCAGTTGGGATCGGGTAAGGAATCCCACCTCCTACATACACGCCACACCTGGGAGACACCAACTATTATAATGAGCTGATGTGGTGTATCGACGCCTCGTTCAGAACCCAGTAGTCTTATTCGATAGCGCGTTGGGTGGGGTGTTGCACTCCTGTCAGGAGGACCTCTTTCGATAGCGCAGCGGGAGGTGGGGCTCGTGCCTTGGACCAATGGTGTTATTGGCGCTAGCTGTTTCCACCGCCTCGGGGAGTCGTTGCGCACCGGCCTTACACGGGTTGGGTCGAACTCGTTCTACCGTAGGGGAGGGGCTCGGAAGTTCAGCTTGGGTAAGGTGCCGGGGCAGGGATTGGTAAGGATCCAATCCGGGGGCCGAGACCATGTCTCAAGGGCAACCAGTTACTAGCGTGCGCGGGGACACCCGCATACCATACCATACCATACCCGCAGAACTCACATATCGATGTCGTTCGGGATCGGGCGATTTCCGTTCTGCATCCACGCCCCGCCAATCAACACGCGTTCATATACGGGTTGTCACCGTTCGGAGCCTAGCTTTGTTGGGTAAGTATGCCTCCAACCTTGGTGCCGAGAGGATAGGGCAACGAGCCACACATCGATCCGAGCGGCCTCTCGATTCTCTTGTGGCAACCCCCTACCGGCCGCAACACGTTTCGTAGTCTGGGCCGGCCCGGCACAGCAGTATCAGAGCTCCGCATATTGTCTCGATTCTGACACTTTGTGCCTTGACGACCGATTCCAACATGTGATATCGGTGCCCCCCGCAACTATATGCCTAGTTGGTTGGGCGACAAGGAGTCACTCTTTTCGCCATAAGCTCGAGTAGTGTCCTCACGTGCGGTTTGGCAGCAGCCCGTTTTCCAGGATCCAACACGCACACCTCGAGCAGTGAGCCGCAGCACAGGACCTAAGCCTACATGGTGGTAAGCCTCGCGGCAGGATGTACAGCCGCCCCGATGTCGCATGGGGATCGCCCAAGTATGCTTGTTACAAAGGTTCGGGATTCCCAAGTACGCTGGAGCCGTGTTGCTTCAGCTCAACCCTCTCCCCTGGTCAGGGGTAAGTCATCACCACGGTATCGAGCCCACCTTACATAACTGTGGCGATCGCGGTTCATAGCGGCGTTTGGGTGGCTGAGGGAGCGACCATAATCAGCCAACTTGACGTGAGGCCTAGGCGCTACAGAAACGGGACCAACAAGGTGAAGGTTCTCCGGCACGTATCTATCCGTCAGCCCTGTATTCCGTATGTACGACGTGCCAGAGGCTGGTCGGCGTAACTTGTCCCGTTCCGCTTTGAGGCGCTCTCGCGCTCCTCGTGTCATATCATATCCGTACGCATATATAAACGCCGTTTCGTTATGACAGTGACAGGGTTGAGTTACTTGGTTGGCAGTGCCTTGACAGAAGGAGGACTCGGGTGAACGAGGCTGGAGGTCGCTCGTTGTTTGTGGTTGGGGATCGCCTACGCGATTCTGTTGAACCGTGTTCATATGTGGGGGCCTACCCTACACTCACTCACACCGCATCCTAGGTTCGAGTCATCGCATCGCCCGGTCAGGTCCGCGGAGCAGTCGGCGTACATAATTCCCTCCCTTTGTGGGAAAGGGAAATGGTTGCTGTTGCACTTGGCGTTGTTTCGGCGAGCGGGGCGAGAGTTTCGTGAGCGTACGCGCGGGTGGCTTGTGGCTGGGCTGCTCCCCAGCATCCGGGGTTACACAATGATGTTGCGGGCCAGTCGAGCGGAGTGAGGTGGTGGAAACGGGTGGGTTGGCCTAGACCCTGGGCGGTATCATGGGTGAGGTGGGTTGCCAGCCGAGCCTTGTAACTACGAAGCTTTCAAGGCCGCCTAGCTGCACCGCCGGAAGCACATGCGGTCCCGCATACTAGCCAACTTCCTGGTGTTCAACGATACCTCACCGTCAATAACTGTTGCCTTCGCCTGCTCCTTTCGGGTGGTGGGTTGTTCGCGAGATGCCTGGTCCAGATTGGTTTCGGTTACGGGCCCTACATGAGGTGGGGGGATCTTGCCCGCGAATGGAACACTCATGGGATCACTGTCGTCGCCGTCTTCAGGGTGTGAAAGCCGCTTGGGGGCGATAACGGGACGGCTGCCCTATGCCCGGAAGAGGAAGGCGTGCCAAGTGGGGGATGTGCGTTACAACCTCGCCAGGGGGGTTTGTTGCCTGGCCATCGTTTCCATCCCCACAGGTGGGTTTGATCGAACCAATATATACGGTCTCCAACCCGACCTTGGAAAGCCTCATAAACGCCGGGCCTGACGGGGAAGTTCCCTTTTCGATGCAAGGCAGCGTCGATTCCACCACCATTTATATAGAGGTCTAGTATAGTATAGTATAGTAGTAGTAGTAGTAAATACGACCCCAGGAGCTTGATCCAGGATTAGGGTCGCTTCCTTCAGTAACCGGGATACGCCTCATATAAACGTAAACTACAAAGGCGTCGAGCCCGGATATTCGTAATGCAGGCAGCCATATAGGAGCTTCACCGCTTGCTCTCCGCCCGTTCTTTGTGGGACTCGGGCCGGCCGATCTGTAGAGCACTTTGGTCCATTCAACCCGCTCTAAGTCCGAAGGGACCCTTTCCTTCGTCGATATTCTGTGTCCTGTCTGTCCACCGCCCAGTACACGTGCATCAAGGCGCCTGCATCAAAGCAGTCCAACTCAGCTCGGCGTAACAGGGTCGTCTTCTCAACACAGTTTCGCGCAGGTAGTTACGTACGGCTAAAGCGCTCACTTTGACTCTGGTAAGTGGCGGTATGCATTCGTTGTCATCTTCGTCAGCGTGTCGCAGTTCCGTGTTTCTTTCTTAGTACTAGTTACGTACGGAGTTAGTCGGATTGTTCTGAGTTGTTGGTCCCTGAAGGGTAATCGCCATCTACGCGTGGGGTCAGAAATAAAGCGCAGGTTGCATAGGTAGCCGATCATATACGGTGTTGGCTTTTCTTCTCTCTATACGCGTAGGCAGCTTTGTGTTCTCTATGGGGTGGGGCAGCGTCATGTATTGTAAAGAAGGAGCTTCGGATGTCACCAAGTGAGGTAGTATGCGCAATCACAGTAGGACAGTAACCCGGTCGCGCAGCACTTCCTTCACTCTGCATGTGAAGCACTTGATGTTCGGGCATTCGGTGCAGAGGGCGCCAGCAACCCCCACCGTACGTCAATAACGTTCCGCGGCGGGGTGGAAACACTTGATCTATGCCAGCTCGGCGTTTTCTATTCTATGATCTCGTAAATGACTTCTAGCGATTATGTTGCGTGGCGGAATGCAACCACTTACTTACCCCGACCGATCGCACATTCTCGTATTCATTCAATCTCTACAGAAATTGCGGTGGATTGGGATTCGTTCCAACGTGGGTAGCGTAATCTCTCATGGTGGCTTACTTAGAAGTAGGGTGGATGACAGCGTGGCTATCTAGGCGGTTTATCCTTTCCGTTGTCCTTCCGAGTCTTCCGCGTTGTAGGCAGGCAGGTGCGCCACATTACCACTGAATCAGCCATTCCGTTACGAATGTATCAGGTCGTCAATGGAAAGCAGTGCGGTTACCTAGGGCTCGAACGCTAGTCCCTCTCACCGTTCCGGCATAGTTCTGCGTTAGCAGCGACCAGTATATAGAGGGAGGGATTCCTTCGTTCCATATTCCTTCCCCTCCCAGCGCGATAGGTCAGAGTGTCCTCAACGATCTGGTACCTAGTCACTCTGGTGGAAGGCGTAAACACTTGTAGCTCACTCTGGCATTGCAGTGAGCGATTCGAAAGAGTCATCGGGAAGCGCTAGGAAGGTGCTTACCTATTGCTATTGCCTACAGCCACTGGATCGACGCCTTTCGATATGGTGGCCTCATTCGATGACGCAATCCTTCGAGTTCTACGGTAGACTAGTATTGAGGTTGGTTAGTCGGTTTCGGTAACGCAGGGACGCGGGCCGCCTATTCTATGTATATGCTGTCCGTAAGTGTTGGGCGCCACAAGGTTGTGTGGGTGCGTTCCATCTCGTGCCGGGGCCCCACCTCACCCCACCGTGCGTCAAACTAACTAACTGGTTTGACAACATTGTTCTGGGTGGTTGTTTTATTGGTTCCATCTCGGGGCGGTACTTAGAGTCGCTAGCATAACGTGGGCTCCAGTATCAAGCAACACAATATTGATTGAAGAGCAGTCGCTCCAGATCGCTCGGAGGATGGTGGTCGGCGGCTGATCGCAAGGGTGGGCGCCACGAGTGGTTTCGGAACGCATTCTGAGGCCTGGAGGGTTGGTGCTTCCTCCTGGTATGGGAAGGTAGCCTCTAGCAGCATCGGACGTGACCTTCCCCAAGGGTTGCCTATACGGTGTTGACCCACTCTATAAACGCTGGTACCTGTCACTCTGTTGTATATCCACTCTATAAACGCTGGTACCCTTACCGGTTCGCCTCAGTAGTAGATGTCGCAGCAACAACCAGAGTTGCCCAGAGATGCCATCAAGTCTACTTATGACGCTCACCTGTTCCTACTTATGACGCTTACCTGTTCAGTAGTTCTTCCGGTCCCAGCGGCACTTAACTCGGAACGATCAGCGGCTTCAAGCCCACAGCCGCCCGGTCTGCTATCCGTCCTACCCCTAGTCACTGGATCCATGATGCACCTGCGATTAGTGGCACATGCCTGGTGTTAACGGTTCCTTGTATCAGAACAGCACCACTTCTACTTGACTGGCGAGTCAAGGTAGAAGTGTCACGTTCGGCTTGATAATCAACACTTGTTAACTAGTCAATACAGTCTCCATGTTCGGTATGTTCTGTCTCGTCAAGAAGGGTGGGGTGCCAGATGTGGGGAAGGTGAACCGGTCTCTGGTATGCTATCTCCGCAACCTACGTGTCCGCACATAACGGTTACACCTCTATCATGTCACGATCCATTGGTTCCCAGCGTACCGTACAGAAGTGAAGTCGAAGTCGGGCGGAGGGAAACTCAGATGTCCAGTCGAGGGAGGCCTTTCGGGTTAGCGTCCTGCTTACGGAAGCGCTTAGGTCATACTCAACTACGTGTCATCAACGCGCACAAGGTGCTTATTGGCAATCCCATGTTGTATATGGTAGAGTGAAGGGTTGGCCTACGTAGTGATTAAGTAGAAAGGTTTCACTCTCGTGTCACCTCACCTTTCTACTTAATCGGCAGCATACCATGTTGTGTTTCACCATATAGCCCCACTAACACCGGCGTTCAGCGTTGATGCACGGGGGTATATGATATGGGGGGCCCCACCGCACCGTCAATAACACTCAGTGCATTGATCTGGTGAAGAGGTGTTCCTTCCCGAGTTGTTGATACGGCATAAAACACACATTCACAAATGACATTTCGAAGACGTAGTTCAGATGTATCTAGTTGCGTTGCTAGCTCAAGTAACTGAACCAGGGGAACGCGTGGTAGCTTGCGCTACGATAGACACGCATACTAGCCGGGACCTAAGCAATACAAGAGTTATGCCCGCAAGCGCCTCCGTAACGCACAATAAGTGCCGGAGTTCGCTCCTATACGAGGAGCTCGAGGACCCCCTCACTCACGTCACTGGGAGCCTTATGTAAACGGGGTTACCTGCTCCTGACACAGTGACTCAACTAAACAACAGATAGCCCCACTAACGCCAACGTGAACCAGGCTCAATTGACGCTGGGCTCGCAACAGGAAAGCTCCTATGGAGCTATGCCCTCACCGAACCCGAAGCAGACGGTTGGAGGAGGACATGCTTCGTAAACGGTGACTCCCCACCAACAGCAGATAGATGTTATAGACTACCGCCAGCTCAGTTGCCGCATGGCTCGCAACCATTCGAGTACGCCGAAGGGCTTGGTTCAGTGAGTTTCAGTCTGGCACTTTGGAACGATGCGCTTCGCTAACAACACCCATTGTTCCGGGGACGGGAGTCAACACCCCGTACAACCCCCACGGTTCGGCATATAGGAATGGAGAGAGATCGCGACACCTGGCGCACAGGTTATGAAGCATAGGGGTAATCAAGTAGTGGCAGCATGCCTTCATAAGTATTCATCGTTATCAGACGCATGCTCCCTACTATATGAAGAAGCGGAGGCTTATGAATAAACTGAGTATGTAGTTGTGGGAGGCCTCAGCACGAAGAGATCATCATGTTCGGTGTTGTGGGGGAAGAAAGACCCCACTTTCCATACAACCCCCTACCTACGTACTGATCTGGTTTATGTGGGGTTCCCAGTAACTGAACATGGTGTCGAAGTGTGGATCTCATATAGCAGCAGGACTAGTGTTGTCCATGCTTACTGATGACATCTATGATTCGTGTTGTCGAACAGCACCGTTCCATAGATGACACTGGTTCCCCGCCCACCTCACAATCCGTCGGAAAAGAGGGGACCACCCATGGCCTTCTACAACGGAGGCCCAACGGCTGTCGGTTGAAAGAGTACGGCCTTTACACGTGAGTGGCTGAGACCTAGTTGCGGGGAGCAGGGAAGTCATGTACCACCCGAAGTGTGGACCTCAGACAGCATCCGGACTTGATTCGTCCACAGCGATAAGTACATGGAAGTGAGCTATGTGGCGCAAACAACACCGGCTTGTGCGATAACACCGGCTCTCCACCCACCCCTCAACCCGCCGTGCCGGAATGGGGACCGCCCATGGCCTTCCACTACAGAAGCGCAACGGCTGTTAGAAGCAAGTGGTACGCGGCCTTGAAAGAAGCAAGTGGTTAAAGCCTAGTTACGGGGCTGCTGGGAGGTCATGTACCACCGCTCCCTGGGTTACCAGGTGGCTGCTTGTAGCTATCAACCCTATGTAGGCGTGATGCCTGACAACTTCGCCCTCCGATTACGTAGTTGATATGTATTGAAACGAGCCGCTTCGACCACCCACCAGATGTACGAACTATGAGCCGCAACACGGAGATACGAGAGATGGAATTACGTACGACGGGACCCAAGTGTTCAAGCGAAACAAACAAGATAGATACCAATAGAGACCGATGCATCGGACGTTCATACCGAAGGGGCGCCGGGCTTCGTTGGCCTGAGACCCCACTATCAACCAGCCCGAGGCGATGAGGCTGTCTTTCAGGCACTCCATCGTTCTGAGCGTTACGTACACTGATCCCTTTATGAGTGACCGGTCCCACGGCTGTAGCCCTGGTCGTGGATGCTTGACTGCCCTCCTTGAAATGAGGAGATGACAGGGGATTGAGTTGCGTGTTGAGGCCGACTATGTATATGTATATATGCGTGCGTGCGTGCGAGATAGACCACCGTACTTGGGGCGGCGTATGTGCCGCTTTGAAGGGAATGGTTTCTAGTACCGGGTGTTGAAGACTGATCGCTAGTTACGCTACGGTTCCCATACGGGACTCCAGTGGTAACGACTACGTAAGTGCAGAATCGCGGCATCCCACAGGGTAGTGCTCCTTCTCCCGTGCTAGTGAACATAGTACTGACTAAGCTGGACCTCTTACCCATATGGGAGGATTGCGAAATGATACGCTATGCAGATGACATCATGATCGGGGCTGGCTATATACGGCACTTGACCACCAAGAAGCAACTCCTTCATAAGCTACAGGAAACGCCCGCCTACGTTGCCTAGGCCTCCGAATAACCACTTCGTACTTCCACCCCTACGAACTAGAGAGACACTTGGGCATATACGTAGGTAGGTATACATATGCGGAGAGACAACGATGACATGCAGTATCCCGGCACTACGTATAACAGACTGACCTGCCACATAACGAACTGAAGCATCCCGCACTATGAGACAAACACTCTATCCAAAGTCAACTCTATCATGTGCGGGATAACCCGCGTATATGGCCTGCTTGCTTCGAATCGAGACCTCGTGTTGGAGACGGTGACGGAAACCAGTTGGTGGATGGCCCCCACTTTCCATACAAGGTTGGTGGCAGCAAGCCTTGTCCATAGCCGAAGACCGCAAGTTGGGCTGACTACCTTATATAGATAGCGCGGCACGATGTTCACTTAGTGGGGCAAGGAGGAGCTGATAAATATCCTGAACCGCACATGTCGAGAAGGTAGGTATTATGTAGAGGAGCGTACGGTAAACGAGATCGAAGTTCCGCTTCCGGAGATACGCTTTGAGGTGCCAGGAATGGCTACCGAAATGGTTGGAGCACAGAGCACCCCGGGTCCGGATAGAACTGTTACCCTTTCTATATTGGTGAGGTGTTGGTGGTTGAAACTTGGGACGGACATGTGGGCTACAGGTGGACTTGAATCTCTCTGACCCATAGAGGCATGCACCGAACGCACACGTAGACCCATTTGGAAACCGAGAGCTAAACGCACACATGACACAGGAACACGCAAGCACAGGCACAACGGAACCGTTGCCCTTCCGCAAGACGAGGATGCGACGGCTTGCCGCTTACCGCGACGGGGCACAACAACGACGAGTAAACACAGGTTGGCGAGGTGGGGTAAACACCATCCATCCTCTGGCGTTATGCCCCACGGTTCCCTGCTTCCTGGTTCGGTGTTATGCGAGCCATGCGGCGATTGAGCGGGAACCCCCAGCCCAGCTACAACGAGGAGGAGTTGGGAGGAGTTGGAAGATATGAGCTAGCTACATACACTACCCCCCGGAACTACAGGGGTAGGGCCCACCCCCACACCGTACAGTTATTGAGGTGGGGCGCCCACCGTAAACTGCGTACAATGGAATGGTTGGTAGCGACACGTGGCGGGGGTAAACGAACTGAACAGAGCGACCACACTGTAGGTCTTCAGCGGTACGGTGGTTACTGGCCCCACCGTACGTCAATAACGGTGGGTGGTTGCGGTAGTTGTGTTTTCACATGTTAACGCGCCCCAACCCCTATGTGGGATTAGTCGCTGGCACCAACCACTTACTTACCCGCCCCAACCCTGCGATATGCCCCTCAAGGATTCCTCGCGCACGGTGGGTGGTGTGGTTTCGCTGGCGTTCTGGGGTGGGTGGGTTGGAACTAGTTGTCGGTTGGTGTTGCTGGACTTCGGGTTGTCACAGTACAATTTTTGCGATTAAGTTGAGTCTCTCCACACACATTGAACACAAAGACCAGGCCCACGGAACACAAGGGGGTGGGGGCGTTGTGCGGTTGGGCAGAGATGGGGCAACCGTATTGGCGAGAGATGGGCTCGTATTGGCGAGATGGGGGTCGGATCGCGTATCATGGTTTTTTCGTACCATATAAGGATCTGCTACTTTTTCGACCCGGAATTCCCAGCAAATCCTTGACTCCCCGAATACAATGGAATTTCACACCTGGCAGATCTTTCACTCTTCCTCCTCTGATCAACACCATAGAATGTTCCTGCAGATTATGACCTTCGCCCGGAATTACAGCTTTTAGCTCGTGTCGATTGCTCAATCGTACTTTCGCTACCTTACGTAGAGCTGAATTAGGTTTTTTTGGTGTCATCGTAAATACACGCAGGCATACTCCTCGCTTCTGAGGACATTTCTCCAAAGCTCGGGTACGGTCTGTGCGCCGTTTTTTCTCTCTACCATGACGAACCAATTGATTCGATGTAGGCATCGCTCTGGAAACGTCCTCCCCCCCCCTGTTGCCCTATCATTCATTGTTACTCCCAATCTAAAGCACCCTTCTTCCATTCATAAATAAATCCGATCGTCAAAATCAATAAAAATACCATCATCGACCAAAATCCAAACAGATCAATCTTGTTGAGAGAGACTGCCCAAGGAAAAAGGAAGGTTACTTCCAGATCAAAGATAATAAATAGAATAGAAACCAGATAAAATCGTATATCGAAACGACTTCTGGCATCACCGAAAGGATCGAAACCACATTCGTAGGCCGACAATTTAGAAGGATAAGTATGAGAAGCGAATGGAAAAGGTTTTAGTAAGATCAAAGAAACTAGCAAACTTATTACTATTAAAGTACAAATAGGCGAACAATATTCCAACATCATTGGTTACACAGCCCACTTGGTTCGCTCCGCGAGAGAGCAGAGCGGCAGTAATACCGGAAAGAGCCGCGGTAGGTGAGCAGTACGTCTCTCCACACACAGCGACGTGTTGTCTCTCCACACACATTGCCCGTGTCGCTCCACACACATTGAACACAAAGACCAGGTATTGGCGTTATGGGGGCGTACGGTTGCATGTAGTGGGGAGCTCAACCCTCAACCAACACCCGAGAGATGGGGGGACCGCAACAAACGGCTCGATTCCAGACGCCTCGTACTCGGGTATTGGCGTGACGGGGCCTTACGACCACAACACAAACTTGGTTGGCAAACAAAGTTTATGCGCCGCCAATGTAGCGGCTTGTCGAGCATCTGACAAACTCACTCCATCCATTTCAAATAGAATTTGTCCCGGGGACACACGAGCAATCCAACCTGTGGTTGAACCTTTTCCTTTTCCCATTCTCACGGACAAGGGTTTACTCGTAATAGGGTGAACCGCGAATACTCTTACCCATATATGCGCAACATTGTTGAGCGAGTACGTCCGAGAGCTTATAGCACGACGCGCTGCTCCAATGGCTCGATCTGAGATACGACCTGCTACACAACTTATAATGCCATATCTTCCAAAACAAAGTTGTGTACCGCCCGTTTCGCAACCCCTACGGCCGCCACCGCGGTTGAGTGTAGTACGGCTTCGTACGGCTCTATGTCCCAGCCTACCCCTTTTATTCGCAGACACGGCCACGGATATTCACGCTGCTATATGAGATCCACACTTTGACACCATATATTCCATAACGAGTAGATACATGAACGGAAGCGTGATCAATTACTCCCTCACGGCGGTATATAGAAGAGGGTGCTGATGTTTTTCCATACTCCCCGCATTCAGTATACGCTATTTCTGCACCTTTCAATCGACCTGAACAACAAATACGGATCCCCCTAACCCTTACTGAAGCACTTGGATTTACCCGAACAGGAACGAACCGAACTAAGTAACTTACTAAGGAACGAAATGATCTTGTTCTGTTTCTGCCCCTCAGTTGGTTCGAGATGTCCTGAGCAATTAGAGAAGCACTTTGATAGTTATATGGAATTTTTACCGACCCGATGAAGTTCGATGTGTTTGTTCTATTGCACAACATTTGTACCCGTTTGTACCGCACTTCGTTATTATAATAGTTGTACCCGTACGGAATTCTTCTGTTTTTCAGTAAACTCCAAATCATCATCCCTATTCCCCGAACGAGTTTACTGCCTCCTAGCCCTGACCGGTCGGAAAGGGGGTCGTCTGCCGTTACAGAGAGAGAGAGGTTAAAGCAACCCTTACCGTTACAAGGTGGCAAGTAAGCCTTCCTTAGTGCCCGTTCCGACGTGCCAAGTAAGCTTGCTTTCAGTAAGCTGTTGAGGGCTACACGGAGTTGTTCCCTTAGTGGTAGGGCATCACGTGACTGGCGGGTTACGTCAACACTGGACCGCTGGAACGATGGAGGCTGTTGGCTAACTATCCCCTTTGTAGTACCGACCCCCTTGTTGGGGAGAGTGCACCAACTATGCGGCGGTATGGACCAACAGCTTGATATGATCGCCGCTCGGCCTTCTAGCACCATGGCTTCGGACAATAACTCGCGGAGCGAGCATTTATCGCTCCTACCGCGTGATGGTGATGACAAATGTCCCCAATGCGGTGATGTTGTAGGGCCAATGCCACGCCCCACCGGTGATGACAAATGCCCGGAGCTACATAAGCGGGAGCGTATTCTCTTCTCCTCTATCTCCCTGTCTATCCACTCTCCCCTTTCTTGTCTATCCGCTCTCCCCGGTTCACCCGGTGCCACTTGTATGAGAAACGGAACTACGACGGGGTCAGCGCTTTCGTATGAAACCCTACCCCCCTCAGAACGATACCCAGAACAAGTGCTGCTCCTTTCGAGACCCGTGCTTATGTACCCCGTTTGATGGTTCTCCATATTGAGGAAGTATTGCATCACCGAGAAAAGCAAGGAGGGACGCACAGCAGGGATGGTCTGGCTAAGTAACTGTATCTGGCTGGTTGGGCCGAAGCGGAACGGGAGAAGGCAGCGCTTGAAGAACTTGGTAAAGCCGCGTCTGTTTGTACTGTTACCGGGGCTTTCGAACTCCCATAACCTGTTCAACTGTTCAAAGCACGCCCCCGCCAATATGCTTCTGTTCAAAGGACGTCCCCAATATGCCACTAGGAGCCCCCTTACCAATGAGCACGCGCTTGGGGCGCGCGTCCGTGAGTGCCGATATACTAGAGACAGTATTGTTGCTTCGCTTATCGACCCGGCGATTGGAGTTACCCCACCCCGTTGTTCCAGGACACGAGCAGTACTGGCTTTCGACCCAGCGAAACCAGTTACCCGTCGTAGTTGATCCCGTCGTAGTTGTTCCAGGACAGTCAGAGTTGTACCCGTCGTTGTGTTACCAGGACACGAACAGTACTGGTTTCCTTGGGACACAGAGGAGCTAGCACAACCATTTCCACTCATTGTATCCGCGGCGTAGATGTGGGCACTCATTGGATGCTTGTGGGCCATCCAACCACTCACCCTACGTAGTACTTGAGTTGTACTGGTGTTCTGTAGTCGGCCATAGCCCATATTTGTTCTGATAGTCATTAGAGACGAGGTTCCTCTCCAGCGTGAATACGAGGTTCTCGGCCAGATCCTTACAAAGCGTAGCTCTTCCCCTGCGTGTAGCCCGGTCGACTTGACAGTTTCTCCTGCCCTAACTCCGGTCATATTCGCTCGCTTTATCCTGCCCTCTGAGCGCGCCCCTCTCACTTCGTTTCGGTCTTCCCCTACACCGGGCCCGATCAATCTTACGAACCCAAATGCCCACCACCGGCCCGGTCCTGATCTCACGCGTCTAATAAGTCGTCGTTTCAGTGGTCGACGGGGAATAAATAGATGAATGAATGTCCGTGTATGAGAATGATTCAGAATACACCTACCGAGACGGAAGCCAAGGGAGCCTCTCGTCGGTGGACGTATCGAACCGAAATAATCTCGTTGATTCACATCTTGATACAACAGACAACCATAATAATAATCACTAAACCAACTTGAATCTGTACCTATATAACAGTACAATGGCCTTTCTGTATCCTAGTTTGTCTTACTTAGTAACTCACCGTTTTGTAACGGGGAGCCACAGTACGAGGTGGAAGGAGTTGCGCCCTATGACGTCTTTATGAGTCACTCACCTTGGTAGGAGAGCTTGCTCACAGTACGAGGTGAGGTGGAAGAAGTTGCGGGGGTATGCGTGGGTGGAGGCTAAGCCTGGTCCGCATGTGCGGGGGTATGCGGGCTCCCTCCAGAAACCCATCCGAAGGCTACACCCTGCTATACGCGGAACGTTATTGACGTACGGTGGGGGTTGCTGGCTACTAGATGATGACCCCACAACACAACCATGATGATCCTAGTACAACATGCGAGCACCTCATATACGGTTCCGGGCCCTGCAACAGTATTGGGGTGGCCCTGCGACGAACAGAAGCCACAACCCAACGCCATCACCACAACCCGATTGGATCACCCACCACAACCCAACGAAGTACTTCGAGTTGGCCCGACGATCTAGGTGACCGCGGATACTCTTTCTTTCTGAAGGGCTGACGAGTACGGCGAGTACGGCTCCTGCTCCTTCCTAGAGACTACGTAGAGACGCGCAACTCCTACTCCATCGACCTAGTCCTAGTACTCGACCTAGTCCTAGTACCTCGACCTTCCCTGGGTTGCGGCGCGCAACTCCTACTCATGTTTCTCCTACCGCTTCCTACCGCGCGCTTCTTCCAGTCACCCATCGAGTGGGAAGGCGCTTCTTCAACTCACCATCGAGTGGGAAGCAGTAGGAGCTGTAGCGAGCTGCCTGACTCTACTGTTACGTGACGGGGGTCTACCCGTGGGAACACCCCTCCTCCGGATGATCCACAGTGTGAGTGAAGTTACGGGGGCAACACCCCGAACAGCATGGTGTGGGTGTCCTTTGTGAGTGAAGTTACGGGGGCAACACCCCGAAGTGCTTACCCCGTATCCCGAAGGGCCCGACCTCACCCGACCCTGCGCATTGGTGACCATATAGTATCATCGTTCCGCAAGGTTACGGATCACCAATGACCAGTCGAATTGCGAACATTGCAGTACGTCTCGTACTGGCGGGAACCCGTACATACGCCCCCCACCCCAATTCGACGTACGTGTCGATCTCAATCACTCTACATGACATGGGGGTATTGAGGGGTGTCGATCTCTCTCAATCACTCTACATGACATGGGGCGGAGCTTTTGTCCCACCATGGCCTTGACCTTGAGCCTCAACCGAACGGCCCTCGTACCGTCCTACAGGTGAGTAGAGAGGTAACCCACCGTGGGTATACGAGAGATAAGCGCCGCGATCACCACAATCCAACGCTCCCGAACTATTCGCTTGTACGGAAGGGTACAGATCCCAGTCGTGTGCTCTTCTTCGACTCATAGGCTACCGGCTGCTGGTCGCGGTACTTGTATGTTGGATACCGGCGTGTGACCAGCCAAGCCATCACACTTGGGAGGAGGGAGAAGCGCCTAGCCAGGCTTTATGGTCAGGTGAGCCAGATATAGGCCTAGGTACGGTATGGCCATGTGTCGCTCGTGTGTGGCATGCCGCCCGTCTATTAGGAGTGGAATGAATGGGCTTCGTGAGCTCTTGCCAAGCAGCTATATATGAATGGGCGGGGCGCGCGGCAGATGGCCGGGAACTCGGGCCAGAAGTGGGGCGAGGCATCCGTTCGGAGGACGGCCTTATCCCACCGACATCTACCCCGACCGGGGTCATGCTCATGCTCACGGTTATTCACGGCTGTTAGTGGGGCCGGGGGAGCTACCAACTAGCCAACAACTAATACGTAATATGGGACAGGGGTTGGTGGTCATGTAGGCCCCGGTACCCCCCGAGGCGTTGTGGTACCTTCCACGTGGGTGGCTCCCGAGGCTACTGGACACCGCACCTTCATAACGGTGCTTGCAGGCAAGAACCACAGGTTGACTGTTACCATATGCCGGGTAGGGGTGTCTATCATCCTTTAGGCGTACAAGTGACCCACCCGACTTGCTGGCTGAGCCCCGGCCTCTCTATATAACCGGGGACCGATCGGGGATGGATTCCGGACGCGGGGTTTCCATGGTCCAGTAGTGGGGTAGGTTCGGACAGGACCCCCTCCCGACACACACACACGCTGCGGACCCCAACACCACAAGGCGGACCACCGTTACCACGCCAACCAAGACTGCAGCGCACCCTACCCCGTACACCCGCATGCCCTCTTCAAACCCACGATGCAGGCCGCCACTGCTACGACGTCGATATATGTAGGCATACCCAGGCGGGGGCGTGTGATGGAGCATCGCCCCGGTCGAATCGATATCACAACGGAAACGCCCATGTAGCCCCCACGCGTAGTCGGTGGGGTTGGGTTTCGTACGGCGGTAGCACTTTGTCTTCCTCGTCTTTATATATTATATATATTATATATATGCAACCGTACATAAGGGAACCAGGTAACTGAATTCATCGCCGCATGTCATGTTACTTGCGGTGCTGGGGTCACGTCCGGCGAAATCCACCCCTTCACCCCGAACTTTCAACACAGAACTTTACCCCTTTCGCCATTTCTTACAACCGATCTATATTGTCCAATGAGTGAAGCTTCCGTATGTGCCGATGAACAATGTTCCATATACGCAAGCAGTGGGTAGTTCAGGGTATGCAATGGTGCCCTACTCGACCTGACATTGCCCATGCAGTGGGAGTCAATCTCGCCGCTATATGTGGTGGTTTCCAGGATGGGAACATTGGCAAGCAGTGAAATGGATTATGAGATATGTTGTGGGAACACAGAATGAACTATGGTGCGGGAGGAGGTTCGCCATTGGAGGTTGTTGGATATGTGGATCAGAAACCGCAGGATGTCGTGAAAGCTCAATGACGATAAGGTCCACGACTGGTGTAAACGTAAACGACTACGTAAACAACAACTACAACAACAACGTAGACAACAACGTAGACAACAACGTAAACTATCAACTACAACTACATATGGCGGGCGGGCCCGGTGGGGTGACGGTTAGTGGTGGTGCAGTTAGTTGGATTTCCAGGCTACAGGAGTTGCCTTGTCTTCAACCGAAGCTTCCGCATGTGGCACCACATACGACGGGAAAATGTTCTACACAACTACTCAGAAGCAGCCAAGTATCAGCAACCTACCTTACCCTTACTCCCCCGAACCCCGTGGGCGCTACCGCTCAGTATGGGCTGTTTGTTGCCTCCCGAATACGCGTTGCGGAGGTTGCTGGACCCGCGAGTGAGCCATAAAAGCTACGTTGTGCATTGTGAGAGTGAGCCTTAAAAGCTACGTTGTGCATTGTGATAACGCTCCCGTGCAATTCATCTTGCTTATGTACAGGCAGCATGCATATTTATCCAGCACCTTTCACATAGATGTGCGGTATGGGTATTCGGTTGGCCCTGGAACGTGGAGACGAGAATATGTAGCTGGTGGATAAAGTTCATACGATCAGTTATCTAGCAGACATGAGATGACCCCACACCACCTCAATAACTACTGTTGTTGTTCCTGCAGTAACGTGCGCATAAGTGGTGCGGGAGCATTATGGACTGGAGGTTTCGTAGTCCGGAGGAATTGCAGAATGATGCAGAGTTATTGGAGCAACAGGGAGGGCTGCATTTCCCAGCCTGGGAAGTGGGAGATTGTTGTATGTGAAGCCTTTTCAAACACGCTATCCTATGAAGCTTATGTACAGGGTTGTTGCCGTATTCGGGGGGCGGCGTCGTACGTAACGGGGGTAAGGTAGTTGTTGGGTTCTGTCATTTGATTGCTTGCTATATGTACGCTGTAATGGAACATCAGTTGTTGGGTCGGCAAGAACGGATTCGGAAGGGGAGGCGTTAGTTACGACGCCTGTCTATGGCTGGCAAGATTCCTTGTAGTCTAGTTGTGGCTCATAAAGCCATGTGTCTTGATCCCTTACTTGGCTAGTTCTACCTCAATCCTACGGTTGGTTTCTGCCTGGCCTCTCCACCGCATAATGCACAACCCATACCTAGCGGTGTGGTGTGAAAGCCGGCGTCACACTAGGCTTCCCCCGGGACCGCACACCCACGTTGTTGGTTCCGGTGCATCGGTCAAGGTTCCGTATGACGTTCAGGCTTACCTAACGGTGTGGTGGTTGAGCCGGCGAACACTAGGCTTCCCCCACACCCTGCGTTGTTGGAAAGGCAAACCCCGGCTACACGAAGAAGTTGGGTGGGCTCAACAAATACCACCTCACCCGGCGGCTATACGGGTGAATATACGCCGATCGCTCTTGTTGGTTTGTTGTTCGCCACTTCTACAGTAACTGTGCCGTGTATCCATTCCTGTGTAAACGCACACACACAAGTCTGATTGATACCTTATGTAGTTTGTTCGCCCAACGTGCTCGATGGTGATAAACCATACCTTTCCCTCTCAGTCTAGAGGCCTGGCTGCAAGTCAGAAAACCGGTTAGTTAGTTAGTTATATGTGCGGTGGGGTGGGGTGGGGTGCATGTCTGACTAAGGTGCGCTGACCAACGTGCGCTATCAGTTAACACAGTAACTGGTTGGTCTGGTCTGGCCCGCACATGGTTCTAGATAAATGGTTGCTCAAGGTGCCACGATACCAGATATGCTGACCGAACTGTGGGGGTTGTACGGGGGTACCCCGAAGTTCTGTAGGGTGCTGACGGAACATAACCTGCTTCCGTACACTGCATTTACAAGACATGCTTCCTCAACCAGCCCCGTTACCCATTCTGTACTATGCTTCCTGCTTCCTAATGGTGCTGCTTCCGCACATGGTTCTACTGTACTAGGCTTCCTGCTTGCTAATGGTGCTTCCGCACATGGTTCTAGTAACTGGTTCAACTCAATGTACCTAGAGAAATGGTTCTGATCAATGTACCTGTACCTAGTAACTGAGCACCCATCTAGCTACCCGCATCCGTGACAAACCTCTTCGAAATCCGTCAAGTATTCGTTATCGAAAACTCGATGCGTGTATACCGCCCAGTATCGTATATGAAACAGGGGATAGTAATGGGAAACTCGCAGTAACTACAAACGTGGCCTTCCTGCTGCCCTATACGCCCAAGGGGATCGGGGTGTCCGTCCTTCGGGGGTGTGACCTGAAACCGAACCAACAGCTCCATCCCCTACACTGCCGTTCCCACTTCTTCCCCCCCGTACAACCCCTTCGTACGTTCGTACGGCCATAGTGGTTTCGCACCCTGTCAACGTTAGTATCGCTCGAGCGACGTTGAATACGGTATTCAGTAGCCGTGGTTACTGGCCCCGGTTGCTCGCTCCTTTATGATCGGCCGTAACCTACATAGATCGGGGTGGGGTGGGGTATATGGATCAGAAGCGATTCTGCCTGTGGAACTAACTTCAAGTTCCGTCTCTCCGAGTAGCATTGTCTAGCGAGCTTAGCGAAGATGCCGTTACTATCTACGTAGTTACGAACTAGATCAAAAGCCGAAGGTCGTAGAGAGCATGTTCACCAAGTAATCTCTCAGTACCATGTGCGAAGGCAATGTTGAAGTGTTCCTCATCGCGCATGTCCCGTCCTTGTGGAGTTTCGAGGGCGATCTAGTGCTGCCGCACATATGAAGGTCTCTTAACCGTTACGTAAACGTCCAAACTGGGTAGGTCCTTATGTCATCATGTGCGCGTTATCCGCCATTACGCCTACCGTTACTTGGGGTTGGGTTGGCAGCTGACATAGAAGGTAACGAAGAGAAAGAACCTGTTAATGCCATGTTACCGCAAGCGTTACTACCCACGAGTCATAGGAACGAGCTCTATCCTCCTTTGCCATGATTCATATATGTGGGGTGAGGGTTCGGTGGGTGTCGGCAAGAGACAAAAGTGTTCATCCCGGAGTCCTTGTAGCAAGTTGTTGTTGTTCTCGTCTGGGGTGAAAACCAACAAGCGGACGGACATGCTGTTGATGATGCGGGGTCTGGGATGACCCTGATTGTCGGGGTCTGGGATGACCCTGGTTGTAAAGAGAAGGTACCTGCTTGGGGGGAGCTGTAGAACCAGTACAGCTCCTTGTTCCTTTCGCCTTCCCTAGATACCCGGCTTCTTATGTATGGCACTTATGACCGTTCATCATTGATTTTGTAATAAACAGCAATCTCTGTCCAACAACGCCAGCCAACAGCATCTCCAAGACAACCTGGGCCGTAAGTGATTCGTAAGGTTGTTGAAGCTACGGGAAGCCTTGTGCCTTACGTAAACCCCGGGAGGGCCTACCCCAACAAGTGCCGCCCTACGAGTACCTGTTCCGTAGAGCACGACCATCTGACAACCCCTTCGGGGCGGATGGAAGCGGCACATATGGGCTCCCTCACCGTGGTGCAACCCTGACCAATCCCAGTACTCAGCCAGTACTCAGCCTATCTCGCATACCTACCCGCCCCACGGAATCCCCCACACCCATACCGGAATATCAAACACATCGTAGATGCTATCCGGCCTGCTGCCACCCGATACTACCGCAACTAAACCCACAAGCCTAGCCGCCCGCCGCCCGTTATACTCTCCCCAGTGTCTGGATTACTTGTCTGAAGCCGTACACATTGAGCTGGTGCTTCCATCATCTATCGTTTATTATCCTGGCATGCATATATGCAATTCCCAACTCCGGCATCATGTTTCCGAGGCCCATCGTCCCTAGCCAACTACATAATCCAATCATCCCTATCAGACGGACACTCCCCTCTATAAGGCGGTGGGTGTTGCGTCAGGGGAAACCCGAGAGGGCTCCTGAACAACGCCGAGGGCCACATGCGTACGGATATGCAGGGAATAATGGTTCGTACGGAAGCTTGAAAACCCACCCCTTCGGGGGCGAAATTCTGACGTATCAGGGTGGTGGGTGGGTGCGTTAGTGGCAGGTCAAGATTTACCCTACCCATCTCGTGAGCTACCCCGTTTGGCTACGGCTACCCTTTATATATAGCGGCGCACGAATCAGCATCAGCGTCATCCATGCCTTCGGCATCAGGACTGAGGCGCCCCACACGTTGCCACACCAGCGTGGCCTCTGCTCCAGATCAGCGTACGAGGCAAGGAAGCTAGCTTCTCCACTGCCCATGTTCCATCAGCTCTGTCATCAACACCGTCGACAGACATGCACAGCCGTGGAACTCCGAGGTGACGTCGAGGTCAATCTCTCACGTGCGGTATGAATATGTAGCCAAGTAATGTTGGGGGTAACCCCAGATGTTGGTTATGCTCTTTATCCAGTGGGTAAGGATGTGTGTGGCCCACTCATGTTCCTTTCTCCCACCTCTTTATCCAGTGGGTAAGGATGTGTGTGGCCCACTCATGTTCCTTTCTCCCACTCAATCAGCCATCTGAACCCCGCCACCGCCACCCCACCAATTAACGTAGTAGTAGTAGTAGTACGCCGGCGCAAGGCAGTCAACCCTTTCTGTACACCGCCTTTTCCATGTCATCAGCTTCGCCCACACTACAAACTCACCTGCACGCCATTCCAGGAGCCCACATCATGGAACTATGTCATCATCTCATATCGCCAGCATTGTATCATTATCCCAGAAAAGCAGTTGCATGGATATCGACTCATTCCGCACGCCAGGATAAGCAACAGTAAAGATCCAGTCGACAGATGACCAAGTGCCCAGTGTTGCTATGAGTGCGCGTTGGAGTGGATGGAAGGCTGCTGTATGGATCCTGTTTCCTAATGCGCGGTCAACATGCGGTCTTTCATATGTTATGTATAACTCTACTCGCCCAGTGGAACAACTGAGTTATGCCGCGGTCACATACCCCACTGATGTGTTGTCTTATTTGTATATACGTGTTATATGGTTTGTGTGCGGAGGAGACAGAATGGTCCGTATGGTTCGTGTACTTACTTCATACTCCCACTCCTTAGTGCCGTGCCGGGTAAATGTGAATACGTAAGGTACGGCTACCTGCGGGGTGCCGGGGTGAATACGTAAGGTACGGCTACCCACTGGGTGGGCTATGCGGGGTGCCGGGGGGTGTTGATGTAGGGTAACCTACACGGCGACTACCTTACGGGGTGTGGTGGGATTTGTAGTTGGTGCCCAAGTATCATACGCCGGCTACATGGTTGGGCGGAGACAAAATGACACCCCCACCGGCGTACATGGGGTACTTGAGAATCTCTCGTCGTATGGTGCTGATATGGAACTTTACGCGAAGACGGACCCATCTGTGTGCACCGTCGTTTGCAGATCTCCTGCGCCGACCGGTCTGCCCTCTTGGTCCGACTACGTGGTCGCTGGCAGTCGCCGATAACAAGCACCGGATGGTGCCTACAACGCTTCATTCGCTTCTGATGATGGAACACACTGAACGTCGCTCTTTGCGCTCGCCGGACGGACTCTGCGCAGATATTTCTGCTATTGAACTTCGTACGCAACCAGATCTTGGAGTGCCATTGGACCAGTAGGCTTTATGCGATTTCGTGAGCTTGGAACTACGACTTCTATAAACGCTTGCTTGTGTGATTCCGTGTGCCTTCCTTCCATACTACATAAGTGCAGCTAAATGGAACCACACAGATAGTTCTAATATCGTATTGGTTATCTAGATGCGTATAGCCATGCTGACGCGTTACTGTGCGCGGGGGGATCTTGGTCATTCCTAGCCAACTAGCTACCGAACCGGCAGTTCGGTGGTGGTCCGAGGATGCGCCGTATTTGTGTTAAGTGATACCTAGGTGCGCACGTACCTGTGAATGCGTATAGCCGGTTCACAATCCGATCTCGCATACACGTGGGCGCGGTGTAACCACAGTCACAATGTGTTGTATTGGGCATAATCGATTTGTGCTATGTAAGGCACGAGGGCCCGGTAAGCGTTGGGGAACGAGCCACCCCACCTCAATAACCCGGCCCGCAGTATCTGTAGTTGAGGTCGAATCAACCCGGGTAACCATTGCCTCCAGTTCACGCGCGAGCGATATCCACTCAGACCTATAGTTGTGATCTACGTAGTCCGACTTGTAACCCACCCCTATATAGGCCTTGTACCAGATTCCGTACCTCCAGCCGCCGTGTTGCGACAGAGCCCGGGAGGTATTCGTCTATCTTATTGATGTTGCTACAACCCCAGTGTTCGCGAGGCACCAGGTAGGTGAACGAACGAGCAGCGAACCAACACCAGGTGGAGGAGGACCCAGCTGTCGCTGTCGAGTCAGTCTCCGTGGAAGCACCGACAAGGATTGGTCCCGTTTTTCGATGGCCACGGATGGGGGCACGGGTGACAATGAATAAGGTATGGCAGTTTACGCCGATGGTAATGGATGGGGATACAGGTATCCACCCAATCATAGATCACTGAACGGTCACAAACTACAAGCAACAAGAAGAATAAGGTGGCGCAACAACTAGTGTTCGATGCGCGTGCCGACGCACAACACGAATCAGTGTTCGATGCGATATAGGAAGGAGACACCGTAGTCGATATATGAAACTTCGAAAGCTGATACGTCGTACAAGTATCCCTACTCGTTGATACTGATAGACCATCTATAAACGAACAGCGATCGAAACCAAGTCGAGGAAGACCTGGCCATCGCTGCCGTGTCCGGATACTTGGGCCGACAGACAAGATACGGTTGTCAATTACCGATGACCCCGACACCGGATGGGAAAACCAGGCATCCACCCGAACCCGCTTCCACCGAACCCTCTTTGACACAGTTCCCAACCACATGCCACAGCAGCAATCAAGGTTTATATGCCCCTCCAATGCCGTACGCGTGTTTCGGTTCATGAGGTAGCGTTTTGTCTAACGTAACACAGGGAGGAGCGGTAGCATATGTACGGTCAAGAACTATGAACTAGTCGAATAGTTCTATAGGTGTCTATTATCAACAATGTATCAACCCGTACACTACCCCAGCCAACCCCGCCGCAACGATGTATCAACCCGTACACTACCCCAACCCCGCGGAAGTGTGTCAACATACTAATGATGTAGATGACGACCCGGTCACCTGGGGGATAGCGCCGGAGCAGGTAAGGGAAATTGCTTGGGCTAGGAAGGCCCCACCGCGGTTGTGCGGCTTAGGCAGCTCAAAACCAGGAGCTGATTTTCATCCGCCCGCGCGTCAATAGTAGTACTATTGACCTGGAGGTGTTGTTGGATATGTTGCTATTGACCTGGAGGTGTTGTTGGATATGTTGGGGGCACACGAGGCTGGTGTACGGCTAACCACCAATACCCTTCCTTTATGCTGGGACTCATCTGGATGCGCCCCGTAACCTATGTACGCGTTATCATCTGCTAGCTCGTTATTCGAAAGTGGAATCACTTCTAGAAACATAGCTTGAAAGGCGTCCAATAGAAAATGGACAAGCTGAACCGCACCATATCATATCATATGTATATGTACGGTACGCTCAGTTCAGAACTCAACACACTATAGACACCTTGTTTCTGATTTACCACCAGTTGGGAGTCCCCTGGGAATGCAACATAGCGAGATTCCGCCAGCCATATGTACGCGTATATAGAGGGAGGCCATGAGCGAGGGCTTCACAACCGCTGAGTTATTCGTATTCAGAACCCCCACCCACGGAGGCCATGAGCGAGGGCTTCACCATCTAACCGCTGAGTTATTCGTATTCAGCAGCCCCACCCACTCCCACTGCGGGAGCTTTGAAGTACCTTATTCCATACGGATTCTCTAACACAATTCCAGCACCACGATACGTGCACGCGAACAGCTCCGTGTTTGTGTTTGGAAGGCTCCAGACATTAGTTGCTGCAGGCGTATATGGTGGGCCAGTCACGACCTTAGTCATCAGGAGCTCACATAGTCCACACGTGTTAGATAGTTGCTCAACTACCAACAACTGTCCGTCTGTGCGAGTGATATATTATGCAGCATGTGCGGCTCACTATAGATCAATATCTGATTGGGTTGACAGTTTGACGCACGGTGGGGCACGGCAGCCACATGTGTGAGGTTTCTGTGGCTATGTAACCCGTACAACGTTGGTTGCTTCTACAAGGTAACAAGCTATAGGCTTATGGAACGGTTGCCACCTGCCTCGTAACACAGCCGTGGGCGCGTGGTTCAGAAGCTATCTGAAGCACTGCGTTGGGAATTTGACCGACAATCCGTACCTTACTGAAGTCGTATATACGGGGTGGGTCAATATGCTTCTGACATATTGACAATGGCATGATCGTTGACGAAGCTCCAGAGTCAACCAGGCTTTATATACGGTATTTACCTTACGTATGGATTGTCAGTGCTTATGGAGCTGCCGATTTGTCGGGGACAGCGATTATTATATTAAATATATTGACAATCAGGATCTGGAATGGTCGGCAACCCCAACTTCGTGATCCGTGGGAGCAGCATCCGTGGGAGCAGCATATGAACGGGTAGCCCTTTGGTTACGTTACGTTGCTTTGAGCTCCATGACCCACTTCTGTATATTCGTAGTTCAATTGATTACTACTACTACAACCAGAACTAGCACGGTGGGGTGCATGCTGACTAACGCCAAGTAAGATCAGCAATATACAAGTACTAGAAACCTCCGTCAGGGACATTGTTGTGTCGGTACGGATCATCGTTACAGCCTTACTTAAGCTCGTAACCACTGGCGCATTCTGCTTCGCCTCTTCTGAAGCGCATATCTGGTCGAGTAGGCTGGTGAGCGTTTCCGAACCCCCACCCACCCGGTACGAATTGCTTCGCCGATTGCTAGGTTCAGGAATGTACGAGCGGTGGTCGCGAAGTAGCCTCTCTTGATCAAGTACAGCGGGAGACTTGCTTCTTATGTAATGTACAGTATGGTACTCCACTAGCTGTATGACACTCATCGTCCGAAGTTACGGGGTCCGGGTCACTTTCTTCGTTACTAAGAGGTCGTGATCATACGTGATATAATATATGGTGGGCCTCGCTCGCATGGCAGAGTTGGTGGGCCCCGCATGGCAGAGTTGGTGGGCCCCGCATGGCAGAGTTGGTGGGCCTCGCATGGCAGAGTCCAACGCGGCTGGAAAGCGTAGGATCCATCAGAAACATGTGACCGGCCTCACCTCACCTCACCTCACCGTTACGAAATTAGATAGAAACGAAACCTCTCCTCAACCTCTCCTCAACCTCTCCTCTAAAGTAAGGGTAAGGTAAGGGGGCGACCCATTGGAGTTATTGAATTTACCTGGGTGCTCCGGCTAGCCTCACCTCACCTCACCTCACCGACGATTAAAGATAGAAACGAAACCTCTCTCTCTATATAAGGGCTTTTCCAACACAACAACATCATAAAGAACCTCATCTCCAAAAGGCTTATTCAAGCTTGATCAGCTTCATCCGGAGTGCCTTCTTCAGACTGTGTTCAAGTTCCCACAGCGGTGTAGAAGCATCTGGCTGTGGGAGAGCTCGTAGAGGCCATGCGTATGTGTTGGTCTGGCCGTCGACGCAGGTACAGCTAGCTTGCCGCCTTGCCGCGTTATCGTAATAGGGTACCCAGTTTCACTACAAGGCCCAGAGTAAGATCATTGAGGGCCTTGGCGCGTTCTTCTGACCCAGATAGCGGTTTCTAGAGCCCACTACTCCTCAGGTATGTCTCAATGATCACAGCATATATAAAATAACTTGTGCACGGGGCGAACCATAAAATCGATCATCCCAAGGGTTCGTTGGAACCTGATATATACATCGCTTTCCGACTCGCATACCTACATGTTGTAGTTCGGTGTGCGGTATACTCTGTTGCTGATCCAACTGTTGACCTGCGTAGACGTCTGTGCGGTTATCCCACCCAGCTTGTGATCGACCCAGCCCGTACGACCAGGGAAAGCATACCTGAACTGAGCTAGGTCTTTCAGATTCCCCACACCTGCAAGCTTGATCTTGATAAACTGAAAGAGCAACGAGGTAAGGAGGTGGGTGTGGAGAAGGGGGGCCTCAGCAGGCATATTGAAGGATCGAGATCGAGGGTAGGAGGCTAACACAAACATAAAGACATACTATACAGCCAGTAAGCACAAACCGGGTAGTTACGGGTTAGGCAAGTACGACGTTGCTGCCTCACCAATATAGAAACGGATGTCGTGATATTGGGCTTTATGCAGTGGAGTTAACACGTTACAAGGCGTGTGGCAGGGAACGCCATGGTGTGAGTGTGGGTTGTGGAAGCTTTGGTTGAGCTAGGCGTGTACGTTATCTGTTGAGCTGAAAGACCGCATACGTAGGGGTGGGTGCTGAGGTAGACAACGCTAAGCTCCGTGTCACCCCGGCTATATGATATGCATATGATATGCATGCGGGTATATAAACTCCCGTAATCGAAGTGGAAGCATATAGGTCTACAATCAAGGTTCCTCTAGGCTCTTCGAGATAGTCGTCGTCAGAGGATGACATTCAAGCCCCTCCTATACGCGCCACGGCTAACTGTGGGTCATAGGATCCTGTGCTTCGCTTTACGCGCCATGGTAACGGCTAACGGCTGGTCTATGGTTCAGCCAAGGCCAAGATACCTCCGCACAGCGCTGTGTACAACTAGTAACATGGCTTGTGTTACCACCCGTATATGGGGTCGATTTGAATGAAGAGGCACCCGTATATGGGGTCGATTTGAAGAGGGCCTTGGCGGTGTAGCTCGCCTTTCCTGTTCGCCTCCGGGGCTACCGGCACACCGTCATGAGGCACAGAGGCCCTTCCCTTATATACGCCACAAGAACGATCTCATGTCAGGGTGGAAAACACCAAGGAGGACACAGGCAGCCGTATCGTCATGTGCAATCCAGCCTCAGTTACATACTTGGCCGACCAGCGGATAAGTAGTCGCTTGTAGTTCCAGTCAGTAGTCGCTTGTAGTTCCAGGCCAGCTTTAACCGGTACTTCCGACAGGGATACTGTTGCGGCCTAAGTTCAGGCCCGACTCACCTTCCTCCACAACCTCCCGACTCACCACCTTCCTCTACAACCTCCTGACGACTGGCGAGTCCGTTACAAGCGTTTACCCGACCCGAAGTCCACGGCGCGTAAACACCGGTCGTAAGCGTAACGAAGATACATATGAGATTCATGCTTCTTCTCTACAGAATCCAATACGAAGTTCATACGTATGGGATAAATCGCGGGTAACTGGAACCACGTCACGTTCAACCTTACCAGAAACGGGTGGGTCTGGATTGGCGGGAGGGGCGGGGAAAGCCGGTGGGTCTGGAGTGCGGCACGTTCCCGCTTCTATATAAACTCTCTCGACTACAGGGCTCCGGGACTTGGTTTACAGTGTTCCCAGTACTCGATAAGTGCGAGTCTCCCTGCCACCCACTACTTGTTGGTTGTTAGAACGCATTGCTTACACAGGGTAGTTCCACGCTTACCTCACCCAGAGCGTGGAAGAACAGTCACGTCAGCACCATAGCCCTTCAGGATCTCGGAACAATGGTCGCCACAGTTCCCACAGCTACCGGGTTCGTACTTCTGCCGCCTTGAGCCAGTGGGCTACAGAAGATGGCAACCGACTCGCATACCTACATGATTATTGAACTTCACCGGACGTCAGGTCAGAGGCGTTATATACGGTGTTCCGGTATATTCGTAAATCCCTTGTATATGGGCCCCACGATCAGATGATCTGACACGATTACGGATCTGCCAATCAGAGGTGAGGGCAGTCGTCAGACCATGTAGCAACCGGTTTACCAATAGCACCATGTTGTGCTACGTACAGGGGCTGTCGATAGACAATCTTCTGGTTTACGCATATACGCGGGGGGACCACCCACCTCACTGCCCCAAGCAGGCGGGAACCTGATGGACCTCTCACAGGGGATCCCTTTGTGTGACTGGCGCCCCAACCCCTGCCAACCAGCCGCTCTGGTTTTCGCCGCTTCCCAAGATACGGTTACTATATGGTGGGTGGGTGGGTGCGTTGCTACATACGGTGACTCCGTGTTACCGCCACGGGCCACAATAAGTCTGGCTCGGCCCACGATGACCTGCTGAATCACAACGAGTATGTTAGAGAAGGGGTGATTCAGAGATAAAGCTGAACAATGGCGCGTCTCCAGTGCCCAGTTCTCGGTTGGTAGGGTCAGGTCAACCACAGCAACCGTTCATGTCTCACCGAAGTGTTCGGCAGCCCGGTCCAGAAACTAGTCGTGGTTGCCCCCTTCCGCAGCATCCATAAACGCGAGACACTTCACCCTCGTAGTCGGCGAGAGCATACGCGCGGGCCAGTATCCGTAGCCTTTCCCCGCCCCCGTCAGCCCCATGTAGCCCACCGTTCAGTACGGTCCCTCAACGCGCAACCCAGCTCTTGGTGACCAGCGAAGTCGGGATTGGGTGGGGGATGTAGCGGGTATGTAACCGCCCGCCGCTAACACTCGGCACCCGTCCCAGCGGGCAGCTACCTACATTGACACTCAACGGCGAAGAACCAAAGAGCGGCCTCCTTCTATCAGGGAGGGACGACAGCCACCATATAGACCCATTAGGACAGTCACCGGATGCTGCACCCGCTTACTCTCCCCATAGGCAGCACTCTCTACAACCACATTGTTGGTTCCTTATATGGTGTGGTGGTATCGACCGATCAGTACTACAATAGGAGGTAGGATACCAACTCATCCGAACACCTGAGACATGAACAGCGTCTCGCAACCACTTGGCTCACCGACCGGATGAAGTCTCTTCAACCTGACGTTACGGAAACTAGTTACCTTGAGCATTTCCCTAAGTTACGCTCGGCTCGTAGCCCGAATGTGACCACACTCATCTACAGCTCCGGGTTAGACAGAATAGCTCACGAGCCACTCTACCCACACCCTTCCCCCCGGATATACGCCACCTCCAGGCGATCTAACACTTCACGCCTCTGACGAATAGTTCCACCGTGCAACAAGTCAGTCGCCTTCATACCGGAAGACCGTATATAACGCCTTCAAAACCACATTCACCCTGCCGCCCACCGTATGTATATAGTCACCCTGCCGCCCACCGTATATAGGGATAGTGGTGCCGGGTTTGACATATCCAAAAGCAGCCTAGAACGCCCCGCCGAGGACTACATGAGGTGAGGCAACAATGTCGTGGGTCTGGACCCGGTGCAATATAACTGCCGGGATTCAGACCATATTGTTATGGTACCTTCATGTAGCTAGCTGTCGCTAGATGAGTTGCAGCCTCCGAAACGCGCTAGATGCGATGCAACCGATGATGCGATAGCGCTAGATGCAATGCACGATCGCGGTTTCAGTTGTTCCTATCTGACTTGGGGTAACCATACAACGTTCCCCACCCTACAGGTCGTCACTTACTGCGCCGCCCGCTTCGTCACTTACTGCGACGCCCGCTATAGTTGTGTCAGCCTGCGGCTTCCTCTTCATGTTGTACGGTAGAAAGCATATAGTTTATAGACTAGTTAGTTGGTTCGTTCCTACCGTATATAACAATCCGCACCACATACAATCCGCACCACATTATATACGTATAGAAGTGTGGGCCCCTTCACGCAACCATATGGCGGGGTTAGTTAGTTTGACGCCGGTGGGGTGGGGCCCAACACAGCTAGTTGAAACCAACAACGATAAATCGGATTCAACATACTATTCCTAGTAGACCTCAACATTACGGGGATGATTTGAAAGCCAAGCGTTTTGGATGATGCGCTAGACAGGCTCTGTACCCGGGATGCCATAGGTTCACCACCACCAACGTGCATGATTGTGCACGGTTGTACGTTTGTTGAGCTTGAAAGCGTGCAGGCCGACACACATCACCACCCACCCCACCTTACATAACTGTAACGGCCCACCTTACATAACTGTTGCGGTTGCGGTTGCGCCCCCCATATCATATACCCTTGCCGCCGGCCGCCGTATAGAGGCTCGTTCGAGTCCCTGTTGGGTCTACTAAAGCAAAGTCATCCATGTTATGTAAGGTGGGCGTTATCCCGGGATCAATGTATGAGATGAACACCACAACAACAGTGCCTTGGGCCTTGAACGAACCATGTTGGCCCACCCAGAGCGCAACTACGGAACATTGCTGTTCTGGAAGGAGAACATGGCGAATCATGAGGTATGCAGCACATGCAATGCCTTGCGTTGGAAGGTTCAGATGAAGACGGGTGCCATCATGCGTGGTAGACCTGCTTCGGTGCGTGCGACATTGGAACTGCAAGCACCTCGCCTGCAGCGCCTGTACATGTGTGCAGAGACAGCAGAGAACATGGTCTGGCATGCTTTCGTAACGTCTGCGGATGACAACATAAAGAGGAGACACCCGTTCGACTGCCCTGAGTGGGAACATGTGAACAACACCTGGCCTTCCGTTCGTATCGGAGGCACGCAACGTGCGACTAGGGCTGGCGACCCACGGATTCAACCCGTGTGGGAACATGAGCAGTGCATATAGGTGTTGGCCTGTCATCACAGTTGCTTACAACCTTCCACCTTATCTAATGCATGAGGATATATGGGTGGGGTCCGTTATGCTGACGTTGCCTCCACCTCCACCTTACATAACTGGTAAGGTTGCGGTTGCGCCCCCCATATCATATACCCTGTAAGGCCCCAAGCAACCAGGTTCAGATATAGATGTGTATATGCAACCCAACATTGATGAGCTTCAGCAATTGTGGCACAATGTCGTGGACACAACTGATGCGCACACTAAGCCCAGGTTGTAGATGCGGGCGATCCGGGCTATGGACAATACAAGGTTTCCCACCAACTGCGAACAACTCAAGGCAGCGGAGCACCAAGGGGAAGCAATTACGCTTGTCCATAAAGCGCATCGAAGACAGTCTCCACCTGGCTGCATCATAGCTGGTTGTGTTGCGTAACAGGGCTTATGTTATTTCATACATCAGATGACCCCATGCGCCATGTACCAGAAAGCACCGCATCAATGGCTAGCATATTGCGTGCGCCAGGATGTGGCACCGGGTCTATATGGCCTATACTATATGGTGGGTGGGGGTTTTCTGCCACAGTTGGGAGTTGGGGAATGCCTCCGTGTTGAGCCCTTTAGACAGCGACTTCCAGACCGCAGGCAGGGGTGGGTGGAAGAAGAGGTGTCTATCTTCTGTGGATTGCCCTACTGGAAGGTAAGAACGCAACATGGCGTGGCGTATATAGTACGGTACGGTGGTACGGTACGGTCAAAACCAACGACGCAAGGAACATTGTGAAACATACCTGTTCTAACAAAGGATGGCTTGTGTGCTCTACGGGATTAGATGTATACTGGGCCACCCCAAGAAACTGGTGGATCAAAGCCCCGGGTACACTTTGTCACGTGAAGAGCAGCATCAGCTATGCAAGTTGTTGCTACATGGTTCTGTTCCAGATGGGGCTACTCGTGTTTCCTAGCCCATGTGGATATGAAGGATTTGAAGATCACAGGTCGCCGTCTGCCATGAGCACCACATACGTAAGCAACAACTGCTTACCCTGGGTGTTCCCACGCACATTGCCAACAGCAGGTTAGCGGCGCGTTACTGAAGCATAACGGTTTATGACGCCAGATCTGTCGGGTTACCCTAGATCCCCAAGCAACCAGTACGTAAGCAACAGGTGCGCCACACAAAGTGCATGTATTGATAATAGATTGACGCCGTCTATATATGACATAATGATGCATTTGCCAATACATCTAGTCAGGGAGGGGAGTTCTTCTAGTGCGGGCCGGTACAGTAGCGGTGGATGTACCCGATACACTTATATAATAGGTGGATTGTTCAATATTCCTATATAGGCAAGGGACTCTATCATCGAACTAAACTGAAGTTCATTTATATGCTGGTCTCACAGGTACATGCGTGTATTACCCGGGCGGTTATGTGCCGGAACCAACGAGCCCGGAAGGATGCATCGCCTTTTGAACTGTTGCGGAAGAGGCTACCATGTTGAACATCAAGATACATCCATGGCATATACACCTTCCACTGAAAGAGGAGGAATGAGCTGCCTGCGACCATACAGCTACACAAGTTCAGGAAAGCCCGCACGTGCTGGGAAACCTTTCACGCTCACGGCACGGCTGCACACGTCGTAATATGTGCGTGCGTTTCGCATAATAGCAGCATAAAAGTCCAACCGTACTGTACGTATGTGCGGTGGGGCATGCTTGAACTAGAGTGCAATACTTGTTCGTAGTTCGGGTTTATCAGTGTGCGGTGCATACCACGTCACTTTATGGTGCTTTACGTGCAGGCCACAGCAAGCAGTCTTGTGTTTCATCGCAGGAGGTATACGAGGAAGAAGGGGAAACCCAAACCCGGCTATACGCGGTTAGTTAGTTATATGTGCGGTGGGGTGGGGTGGCGAGACATGCTTTTGAATTCCCAATGTGGGTCGGTATGGTGGGTTCAAGGCTTGTAACGTAGTTGGAGTTGTTTGAAACTCGACCGACATTCGTTCCATGATGCGCAATGAGACGAGACGAACTTATTTGTATGACATGTTCACGTATGTGCGGAGATAGAGAAACTAGTGTGCGAGCGGTAACACCAATCGATCTTTCCAGTCCATGGAAAACCCAGTCAGACACTCACAAACAAGCTTCAGACCCCGACCACCCACCCCACAGAAGTTCGCGCCCCCGAAACCACCGTAAACAGCACAGCGTAGCGTGCTTTGAGCGGAGCGTTTATGAGCGAGCGTAGCCTTGACGGAGCGTCGCGTAGCGGACGGAGGGCCGTAGCGTAGTTGTAGCGAAGGGGCGGGCACCACCATACTAATAGTACGTAGTTAGGTTTACCAACAACACGTATACCCACAACCAGTTAGATACATTCTGAACCTCGTGTTGGGATGATGATTACCAAGAACCAGCGTCAACCACTGAACCTCCATAAAACACCAGCAGCCTCTGCCGCCTACGCAATCGACTCTCGGGAATATTCGTTATATGACGGGCGGGACTCGCTTCGCTACGGGCGGGACTCGCTTCGCTACGGGCGGGACTCGCTTGCTACCATAATGACCCATATACGCCAGCCGCCATATATACGCCTAGTGCACGGTTTCGTTTCGCCGATAAACGCCCCACCAGGTGTCACTAGCCACGAACGACCCTCGAACCCCTGTATACGGCGCATGTTGGCCCCAGCACGAACTACGCCACTGGTTGAGTGAACACTTGTTCCCTACGGTTCACGGCCCCCGCAGCATAACCGTATAGTTGGGTTGTGCTACCCACGTTCCGGACTCCGCCTACCACACCTCGGTTCACCCACGGCAGAATGGAAGCGCCCACCGTACGTCAATAACTGGACGCCACCCCCTGCCCCCGAAAGTGGCGCTCTGAACGGGTTACCCGCTGCAGCTACGGGAGCGCCGGTTACCCGACACAATTGTTCCACACTACCAACCTTCTCCAACCACTCACTATACACCATCAACCACCCAACTCCAGAGCAACTTCCACCCCCGCGAGACTTGCCCCACTGGCTCACGCCCTTAGAGGGCACCCCGGACCAGGCTTCATTATGCCGGGCTTGACGTAACGACCGACCCCTTATGCCACGTGACGCTGACGGGGTTTAGCGGACAAAACCAGGCTCGTCACACCTGAGCCCAACTATAGAAGACACCACGGGTCACTTTAGGATACCACCATATAATGGACCCACACCCGCTCGGCTACAGGAAGTAAGATCCGCCCTCGACGCGTACCACTCACGTCTCGACGTATAGGGCTTTCAGGCCACTACCCGAAGTTCCGGATTCACCACTACATAACGCAGATTCTTCGCCACCCCAGGCTCCGTCTCATGAGTGCACCTCCGTCCGCCGACGACCTACACGGCGCTGATCCAACTGGGTGGGGTTGACGTACGCTGCGTAAACGGAAGCGTCTCACCGCCCCACTTCCCGAAGTTCGGGGCCCACTTATCCCACCCACGATTCTCGAGTTGCGCCTGCACGCTCCAAGCCGAAACCCAAGGGGGACTACGTCAGCGTTATATACAATAGACGAGCACCGCGAATATTCTATATCCCGCTTCTATTCTATATCTATATAATACACAACCATGTTCGACAACCACCAACGCGCACCTTTCCACTTCACTTACCGCATCACCGGGGCAACATCCCGCAGCTCTCCGAACAACACGGCGGAGCAGCACCGCTTCTGTAACTCTCCCGATAGTTGAGCCAGGATCTCATCCTCACTCAGCCCACCCTCCCAAACGACGGACCGCACGCTTGCCGCGAATAATTGAACGACAAAGGTACTCCGACCAGTGGGTAGGGCGTCCATAGCTGAGTTATGTAGTGCGGAGCGGGAAACACCCCCAATACGCATGGGTTGGGTTGGGCCCAATACGGGGGCTTAAACTCGCATCTTTGTTTTCGACTGGCAGATACAGCACACCTGGCTCGGCCACCGAGTCTATCAACTCATCCGCCGCCACCGTACCCCCCGGGCCTGCACCGAAGAGACACAGGCCCGACAGCAACATCAAAGCACGGGTACCCTTTACCCTATCGATCAGCACCCACGAGGTAGTTCCGGCAGCGAACCGAGTTAAGGTGACGTGTGACGTGTTGTTAAGTGTTGTTAAGTGTTGTTAAGTGTTGTTATTGAGGTGGGGTGGGGTGGGGGCCCACGAATCGAAAGAAGATACTCACGCAGACAATCACGCCCAGTGCCGCGCTTCAACATCAGTAGCCTTCAGTACCTTCGCCACCAGTGCGGCACACCCAGATAAGTGCTGCTGCTTTTCCAGTTACTAGCACAACCTCCTCACGTAACTGGAATACCGTAATTCGGGAGCGAACCTCAGACAGGATTTCCGATGGCGAGCTACTCCTACGAGACACGTGCGACAACGGTACTTTTCCAGATACTTGGCGAATGCCCCGATCGGCATCGTAGCCACCGGACAACCCCTACGCAGCCGCCGTTCATATAACAGCCCTTTAGACCGCCTCCCGGACCGCCCTCTACCACCACTTCCTCACGCGTTTCCAGCCCTAGGTCGTCCTTCAGAAAAAGCTGCACGGGGCAGTACTCACCTTCCGCCTCTCCCACGTATATATCATCGGCATAACGACAATATGGTTCGCGCGACAGCCGAGCCCAGATAAGCCCGTCAAATACAAGTAAACGCAGTTGGCGGTGATCTGAACCGATACGCTGCCCTCACCGCTTCCTGCTCCGACTAGTATATACGTGGGTGGGGTATGGTGCGGTTCATTTGTAAGGGACACGGGGTGTCTTCTCGGGATACCCCATATACGTGCAGGTCGTTCGCTCGTTCTATCGCGACCGGACAACGGCTTAGGTAACCAACGTGTTTATGTCATTAATTCAACGCCGTATAGTAGTTCTTATATTGACGTTCGAAAGAACAAAGGGTTGAGTGTGCCGGCGTCTTCCTCTACAGGAAGACAACACAAAGGGGGCGGTAACGCCGTGCCTAGTAGCGGGCGGACAAGCTTAGGGGTATTCAACAGAAGGCCGGGGCGGACAAGTATGCTTAGGGGTATTCAACAGAAGGCCGTTTTCAGAATTCACCGGGCTACACACGGAAGGCGCGTAGTCGCCGTCTAGTGAAGGGGATCCACTATCCAGTACCGTTTCTGGACGTGGCTGCTGGACGGGTATACGGGTGAGAGGGTGGTTCTGGACGTGGCTGCTGGACGGGTATACGGGTAAGAGGGTGGCGCGGGTTGGCTTGTACAAGGTCCCCCCGGCACAACCCCCCGCCCCGGCGCCGCGGAGAGACGGTCCAAACCTCGGTATAAGTACGCGCGGGCTTCCCCTAACGCGCACACGTACGTGCGCACATACACACGGGGAATAACATAGTGATTCTTCACGCGCGCGTCAGTAATACGTGTGTTACGCGAAGCGGGCTTGAAGAGTTCATTCAACAATGTGGTCCCTAGGGGCCGGCTCTTTCAGTACATGTAACTCCTCAATATACAACAAAACCAGGCTGCGTTCCCAACAACCACTTGGTTCTGTACTACGTTCCCCCGTGCGGGCGAACACAAGTAACGTAGTAGCCCTCCAGCCTAGGTTCCCCGCCCCACCCCACCTCAATAACAACACAATGTTTCCCGCCGCTTTCTTTCCCCGCGGCCCTCCGGCCCAGTACGCGGTTCCCCGGGTAACTCCCAGTAACTACACGGTCCCCGCCGCTCTGGGTAAATGGGATGGGCCAGGACCCAGTACGGTAACGGTCGCCCTCCCCGATATTGAAGTTCCCACTGACTCTTATTGAAATATCAACCCACGCTCACCTGCCATGTTGTTCTGCTGTTGCCAACCCCTGTACGGGGGTACCCCTATATGCGGGGTTCGGGGGGTAGTTGTCGTAACGCCGTGCCAATGTTCAATTCTATGTTACGACTTATGTCAGAATGCTCTTTCGATCTAACTGGTCTCATTCTGTGTCCCGTGCTGGGTAGCATTATTCTGATTTTCATTCCAAATAATCGAATACGACTGATACGATTCATTGGTCTGTGCGCCTCTCTTCTCACTTTCTTGTACTCTCTTATGATATGGATACAATTTGATTCTTCTACGGCCGAATTCCAATTTGTGGAAACCATTCGACTTTATGAAAACATCAACATTTACATGGGTATAGATGGTATCTCATTATTAATGGTGGTATTGACCACATTTTTAATCCCTATTTGCATTTTATACGGTTGGTCCAGTATGTACTCTTATGGGAAAGAGTATGTACTCGTATTTCTATGCGGCGAATTTCTAATGATCGCTGTGTTTTGCATGCTGGATCTTTTACTATTTTATGTTTTTTTCGAAAGCGTGCTAATCCCTATGTTGTGCGGAGCTGAGCATCAACTATTCGCTGGGAGGCTGTTGGCCTCTGCTGGAGCCTTGTGCAGTAAACCCCCGTAGGGCGGGTCGTCCGTCGTCGTCCAATTGAGTAGTCCCCGCCAAGCATTAGGGAAGAAGGGTAGTTCAGTGTGAGGGGCATAGCATTTTCGAACCCGTCAGATGACAGACATCTATGTGACGTGGCGGTGGGACGCACGTAAGACCTCAACCCGCCTACTCGAGTATTGTATGGATATGCGGGAAAGGGTGCTCCTAGGTGTAGGGTTTTGTGCCTGGTCCGCATCTTTATAACGGGTGCAGACACACTTGCGCGAATTCGGGTGACGGCTACAAGGAAGGGTGGCGAGGAAGATTCGATTGGGAACTGTACCCGACCAGGGATGGACGTAAACTCGGTTGCGTATATTGGTAAAACAGGGATAATCGTCCTGGTCCTCCAACAAGCGCCCGGGTTGACTTCCTCTGTCGTCGTGTGCTCGTAGGTTAGTAGGAAACGAACGAAATGGAGGACCACACATTACTGTATGAAACCGAAGAAAGACTGTTGTTGCATTGGCCAGCCGCCTTCGTAACTGACCGGTAGCTCGTCGTTCCCACGGGGTAACTGGGGTTACTGGTCGTTCCCACAGGGCGAAGTGCGGACCGTAGCCCTGGTCCTGGCCCAAGGGGCGTACAGTACAGGAGCGTGGAACAACTACGAACTTGTACGTAGTTACCCAACGTTACGTAACGGGCCCAGGAGTGGGCGGGGTTACGGGCGACAGTATGGCCCCCCGGTAGGGACGCGTTCCCCGTTACCGAACCAACAAGTGCTTTGTACTGTACGCCCGGTAACGGATCCAGTACGGTATGCTCAGTCGCTGGAACACCCACCGGTTTACCAGTACACTGAGTGGGGTAACTCCCCGTACAGTACTGGGTAATGGTTCCCGCGTAGCCTACATAAGGGTCGAAAGTGAGGCTGCTTCCCAGCGAGCTTCTGCTTCGGGCGCATCAATCATTCATTCATGTAGCAGCCCGCAGCCCGCAGCCGCAGCGAGCGGCCACCGTACGGCACATAAACGGTAGTCGTGGTTGTAGTTGTTGTTGTTGTTGTTGCGGGCATCAGTCGACCCCGTCTACGGTTGGGGGCGTTGTGCGGTTCGGTTGTGGGAACAAACAAACAGATTCGAACTAGTGTGGTTACTGGGCAACGTTGATACGACGTTGGAGGGACGGAGCCGTATGATGCGGCAGTATCACGTACGGTTCTCTGAGAAGGGAGTGGCTACCCACTAGAGCTTGTCAGGCACTAGACCGTATTACCGTAGCTCGGGGGCTACCCCTTACTCTCCTATCACTATAGGGGTATGGGGTTCGAGACAAAGAAAGATCAGGGCAGCATATCAGTTTTTCCTATACACCTTACTCGGATCTGTTTTTATGCTACTAGCTATTCTGTTGATTCTATTCCAAACAGGAACCACTGATTTACAAATCTTATTAACCACAGAATTCAGTGAGCGGCGCCAAATCTTTCTATGGATTGCTTTTTTCGCATCTTTCTCTGTTAAAGTGCCTATGGTACCAGTTCATATCTGGTTACCCGAAGCTCATGTGGAGGCACCCACGGCTGGATCCGTGATCTTGGCAGGAATTCTTTTAAAATTGGGAACCTATGGGTTTTTGAGATTTTCCATACCCATGTTTCCCGAAGCGACACTTTGTTTCACTCCCTTCATAACTACTCTAAGCGTGATTGCTATTATATATACTTCCTTGACTACTCTGAGACAAATCGATCTTAAGAAGATTATTGCCTACTCCTCAGTAGCCCATATGAATTTTGTGACTATTGGTATGTTCAGTCTGAATATACAGGGAATTGGAGGTAGCATTCTATTGATGTTAAGCCATGGACTGGTTTCTTCAGCCCTTTTTCTATGTGTCGGTGTTCTATATGACCGGCATAAGACTCGACTTGTGAACTATTATGGAGGGTTAGTAAGCACCATGCCGAATTTATCAACCATCTTCTTGTTTTTTACTTTAGCCAATATGAGTTTACCTGGTACTAGCAGCTTTATCGGGGAATTTCTTATATTATACGGAGCTTTCCATCTCAATAGCTTAGTGGCTACATTAGCAGCACTTGGGATGATTCTAGGCGCAGCGTATTCCCTTTGGCTATATAATCGTGTGGTATTTGGAAATATTCAACCATTGAACCTCCATAAGTTCTCTGATCTAAATGCTCGAGAAGTTATGATATTTATACCTTTTATCGTTGGAGTCGTTTGGATGGGGGTTTACCCGTCAGTGTTCCTGGACTGTATGCATACCTCCGTAGGTAACTTAGTGCAACATGGTTTCTGTATGGATAAATGAGATCAGCACCAACCAAAATAGGTGGATAAATGTTCCTCACCCCTTTGTTGTTCGCTCACTCAACATACAGTCAAGGGGAAAGCGTACTGAGCCCTTCTCTTTCTCAACTAGTTGCTCGTGCCAGCCAACAACTGGATTTTCCGGTAGGTCGGCCCTAGTATCTCTTACTCTCACACACATGACGGGCACACTCCCCAGTAATTGGATTGACATGACGCGCTACCCTACGTCGTACGGTGGGCTACTCTGATCGCAACACACAGTAACGAACGAAGCACACCACGATGGCCAGCTTTATCACTGTATTTCGAAACACTGTTCCAACCGCGGCGTCGACAACCAACTTACGGTCACATAGCCGGTTTCGTGGCAACTCTACATCGCACCCTCGTACTGGTATTATATACCCTACCCTCGTATCTCGCACGCATAGTAGTGGAAAACCGAGCTGGGTACAGGATCTGGAAGCAGCACAATATGAGGTGCACGAAAGGCGCACATAGAGTACTTCTATACGTAGCGGGGGATGATGGAACTACGGATAATCGTGCCGTATCAGCAAGGTCCCTTCGGGGGTGGTATATCAGCAAAGGCCAACCGCGAACTACTTGACTCACTGTACTTATGCGGAAATATCCCCCCGCCCGTGAACTACATAACGCTTGATACAACGGCGCGAAGCGAAACCTGGGTCACATGTGTACGGTTCCTGTGCGGTATCGACACAACATGAAGATTGCTCTGCGAAAGCCGGAACCAGGGGGGTAGTACATATATCGATCTTATGAATAGTTCGAGTAACGGTATCACATAGCCGGGTCACACACATAGATACTAACTAGCGGGGAACGAGCGGCTGCTACCCCACCCCACCGTGCGTCAAACGTTACTAACCCGGCCCGCGCAACCGAGTTTGTCTCGACTTTTATGACCCGGTACCGGCAGCGTTCATAGTGGTGTGATCGATCTCATACGTACCGAAGCGGTAGCGCCCAATCCAATGGCGTCTATGAGCGGTGGCGCCGTCGTCTACAGCTTGACATATCACAAGCATAGTGGGTGGTGTGTGGGAATAAACCAATACAATACAAGGAGGCGCCCATACGGTGAATCTATCAATATCAATTGACCAAGTGGATATGGATAAGTAGAACTACATGAGGGGGATATGAACTACATAAGGGTAACCCCAGTACGGCAACTCTGAGCTTCCGATCGATTGGGCGTGTACCGGGTTTCCAGCACTCAGAATGAAGGCAATAGTGAGGCGGCCCGTCTGGATCGGATGCCCAAAACCCGCCTACTACGGTGCGGCCCACCTTACATAACTCCTGACACAATGAGGAACGGCACCCTCCCGAACAACATGACACAATTCGGTACGGTACCTCACTCAAGTACGGTATCTCACTCAAGTCGTGTAAGGAATAGTGGTACCAACCCGAACTATAGATGACGGTCGACGGTAGGGGTCTATAGAGTACAGTACTTGGGGGCAATTCCATCGTACCGTACTGGGTAAGGTGAAGGTGCAGTACCACTCCACAAATGCAGTGGCTTTTGGGCCTTTGTAGCTCCGCGGTCCCATAGGTTGGCACTCTAGAGACGACCATTGGTTACCTTGGCTGGCTGGCTGGAGCTATTGGAGTCCAAGTACTGTAGGCCCGTGGTTAGAGTCTATGTAATAGGTAACCGTTTCTACCTCTTACCTTGTAAAAGCGTCTATTGAGGAAGTTCACTTAGGCTATCGCGTTACGCCGTCAATATCAATCCCAACATAACAATCGGGAATTGGCCCCGTCTCCCATTCCCACAACGCGGCTCATCATGCTTATGCGCCACCCGTTCTGCGGCTCAATAGAAAAGATGCGGTACGACACACCTGCCTGAGGTGCTTGCTTACACAGCCTGCGTACTACGTCAATGGGGGGCTTTTCATTTCCTATAATAGAGAATATATAGATAGTTTCCACGGCACCACAGTACGTATATAGGGTTTTGTGAGGTGCTACGAAGGGCAGTTGGTGGGCGGTACGAAGAGCAGATAGGAGCGAGACCAGTTGCGTGGAACAGTCAAACACGAACCATACGGAGGAATACACAACCATACGGAGTACCACACATACATACTTGGCGGGGTTCCACAATACTCTTTCATACACATATATGATATATGCGCCTCCCGCCTCCATGTTGGAAACGCATCCAGAAATACATACCGCGACTAACGAACTATGTGTCTTTCGCCCCACCGCGTCCGTCATATATGCAAGCTAGTAGAAGAAACCTTTCAACGTCAATGGGCGGGCTTTCGTAAGGCTGCCTAAGGCATCCAGCTTACGTCGATAACCACAATTGCTAGCACTGCGCCCTACCGTCCATATAGGCGGGTAGCTGACGTAGCGATTAGTTGGACGAGATTCATGCTGTGCGAAGGCGCGTTTACGAAAGCTCAATGCTGTGCCGGAAAGGGCACTATCCAAGGCCACCTATATGAAGTGATCCATCCCGCTGAACCAACTGCTTCACCTCGGGCTGCCTTCGAGCGTATGTTGGGGTCGATCCAAGCACCACGCTCAGCGCCGTATTCTTGGGGAACAGCGGCTCGCACGCGCACACCCAGGTTGTTTACCCCCAACCCGACGTGTTGAGGTTCCAACACTTACCCGCTTCGCCATCAGCAAGGTCATCGTTAGACACCTTGCCCCGTAACCGGCCACCTCCAACGCTCCAGGTAGTAAGCCCTCCCTGAGGTCCCATTTACGCCCCCCGTTACACCCATACCCGCGTTTGGGGACCGGGGAACCCTCCTATACGCTTGTCTGCCATCGCCCCTAGCGGTAGCCGGTTTTGGATACCACCCGCACACCCAGGACTCTACCTTTCCAGAGGGGGATAATACACCTGAGGTGATACCCGTATGGACGGTGGACGAGGCACGAACTATACGGCTAGGTTTCAGAAACAACCGCTTTGCGCAGAGAGGCGCCCCGTCTTCCGCCGTCACCGGCCCTACCTTATATAACTAACCCGGCCGGCAGTATCTGAATAGAGGTCACCGCCCACAGTTTCAGGATAGGGTCGACAGACAACGGTTGCCCTACTACACCGTGCCCCGAGGACGGAGCATATTGAAGTACCCCGATCACCCGAACTTCCCCATCTGCCTGAACTTACGGTGCTGCCACCGCTTGCCCAACCACTTACCAGGCGACAAGCTATTCGTTCCGCCACTCCGCACTCAACGCTGCCCCAGTCAGCACTACCCCACCGGGCCGGGCCCACCCCACCTCACCGTTAACTAACTAACTAACTCGCCGAAGTGTTATTGACGTACGGTGGGGCCGCTAAAGCCATCCTTCGCTCTAGCACATGCTCGGATTAGCAGACGTACGTCGTAGCCACTCCCGTTTCCATCATGGAACTCTGACCTCCGGCGGGTCGTTACTGGTTTCTGTTCCCTAGTTGAACATGCAGGTTATTGTGCCGGGTCTTACGGGACCGATGGACAGGCCTACACTCATTCTCACTATACGAATGGTTGTGTGTAGCTTCGCGCCCGACATTCATCAACTACCGTGCGTTCGTGGCGAGTCGATCATCCGTGAGCTCCAGCGTTTCAGAGTTCCCCCGATCCGTGTAGCCGTACGGCTACTGGCCGGACCAGAGCCAACACGGACCGAACAATGGAGGGGAGGCCACCGACAGACAGCCGGGTTTCACCTGCCTCCAGGTTGTGGTTGGCACCATACCTATATACGATGAGGCAGATCCAGGAGGATTTACCTGGGTCCCCCCTTTCACCTACGCATGACAACTCACAACGGGGCCAGGTGCGGAGCAGCAACCCAGCAACGCCGGTCTGATTCCCTGTGACACAGCACAGTTGATCCTAGGGTTGACCAGACGGCGAGGATATCCGTTCTAGTTGGGGGTCAACATCAAGCAGTTAGGACCCGGAGGTGCAACTCCTCCCGTCTCACTTAGTTCACAGGACCGGGCACCCACAGGTGCTACCTTCACGCAGTAAAGTCCAGGACGAACCTCAGGCGGGCTGCTTGCCGAGAACAGGAGATCCAAGTAGTCCTGTCCAGCTTACGATGTTGATACCACGAGCCTGTTGGGAGCCTTGTTCCGACCCATTGCAGTCAGGGTTTAACGGAACTAACTCTACGAAAACCGTTCCGCGTGACCGCCACGTCACGCGCCGTGAAGGCAGTGTCTGTTGGTTGCGGGGTGTACCGCTGCGTCGTCTATATAGGTGTCAGTCCGGGTTCACCGAGTGAGGATATCCCCACCCCACGGATTGCCACCGAAGCAGTAACACCGCTTCCAGTATACGAGACCAGAGCCATCTCGGGGCACATAGGCAATACCGAGGTCTTCACATCCCGAATACCATCACCCTTTACGAAACCGCTACAACACACCTGCTGCCATCATTGTTCATCGTTCAAGTTTGACGCACGGTGGGGCATTGGCAGGAAGAACAAGACAGGCAAGACACCATCCCAAAGGGTGGGGTAGGGTACGGCCATTACGAGCGACCATACATATGGCCAGCCACCACGTACAAGATTCAATGTGGACTACAATGCAAGTTTGACGCACGGTGGGGCCAACAACCCCTTTTCCCTTCATAGGATGCGACGGACAGTTACCGATTGCGAGGAAGAGCAACAGGCACCACTGACCAGGCCGAGGATGATGAGTCCTACGATGCAGCACGCGTGTAGGCATCAGCAGCTGGAAGCACCGGGGTTGAGGTCACATCATCGGGGAGCACCGCACGCACATACCGCCTTTGCGTTCTCACGTACCTATAGCACAGGCCTTTACCCCGCCACGTAACACGGATACCCCACCCAACATTTATGAGAGTCCAGGGAACAACACCGTGTAGCTATTGCTCATGTTGAACAAGGGGGGAGTTTATCGCATACGAAACCGTATATATGTTCATCTCATCGAAGCCCGGGGTGTAGACGGGGAACAAAGGGAGCTAAGGCCAATAGACCCACCGTTGCAATGTTCATTCAGTTGCAACCACTACTAAACGACCGAATCCAGCCACACCGTATGACAGCATCATGCATCATAAACGCTTTTCCCTTCGCTACATGGCATAGGTTGGCTCCAGCCCAGGTTCACCGCCATGGTTATCCACCGGCGTCATGTGACTGGTCTTGTGATCGGGCGTACATACCGCTGGACAAACCTTGGACCAGGCGGACTACGCGGGCTTAGTAGCAATGTCTTCGAAACAAGTCCAAGCAACATCACTTCAACTGAAGCACAAAGGGGATGGGAAAAGGAGTTGTGGGATATTACCGAAGCTCTAGGTTATTGACTGTAGCTATAACACGTTGGCAGCGTACATGTGGGGGCGCTTGCGGGTAGCTATTTGTTCTTCGTAAGCATCCCTACGCCGACTGAGATTGATATGGCGAACTCGCGCGGTTTCGTTGACCTCTTGCTTGTTGATCTTGAGTACCTTTAGATAGGTCAGAGGCGAATTGTGCAAACGCTTCTAGTTCTGCGAACTACTTACCCGCGTTTTCGTTCCTCAATAAACCCGCTACCTGTTTCATTCAACATAATAATCGCCGCGGATCCTACTCTAGAAACAGAAAGACCTACATGGTTACGCACTCTAGAAACAGAAAGACCCACATGGTTACGCCGGGCGTATCCCCGCGTTGAATAGATCAGAAGATATTCAGATTTGTCCGCCACTACATACGGATTCTACTTATATACGGTTCCCGGCGTGGGAATAGTTGCTTCAACATCTCCAGCGTCTCATAACGTATATTGGTAGAGCAGTAACGCTTCCTTCTCCCAACTGAGAGTTGTTGTAACGCTGCTCTTTCCATAGATCGGGACTGGAACTAGAACACATCTCCCGGATAAGCCTCACGGCCGGGTGGTCTTTGTGCATAGGAGAGACATTTGTCGATAAGCTTGTGCCTGTAACGATAGATCATCATAAATAAAACATGTATGTTGCCATACGCCACCGCCCCCACCGTGCGTCAAACTTGGATGGCAGGTAGCGTTTCGGCTAAAGCTGCTCCTGTAGTTGAAGCGTAAGTATTGGTCAAGCCGCGGGGGAATCCGCATTTACGTAAACCGCAAGTCTATTCCATTGCTAGCGTTCCCGGAACTACATAACTACCTGAGCTACAGAAGAAGCCCACCAAATGACCTTACCTGAGCTACATAGACACAGTTACCTGAATGACCGTTTATGGTATCGAATAGTATCTGTAGCAGCTACGGCCCTTGCCGGCCCCACCGTCAATAACTACTGTACCCGATGAGTACTGCACGCTCGTTGACCCCGTCCTATAGGAATCATAGAATCAATAGCTTGTACGGTGCTGTATATGGAGGAGGTTCATAGATGGAAGGCCTCTTGCCATATACCGGGAGCAGGAGATTCAATCAGGCAGAATTCCGAAGCAGTTTTCGGACCCCTGCCTACGTACGCGGTTGGGCTTTAGATAACCAATACGGCCTCAGTAAGCGTCACTTACTGGTTATCGAGCATACGGCCGTGGGCAACCCCCCACCGTCAATAACGTAGTCAGAACTCCCCTACAAGTATCGTCAAGCCATCCCCCTTCAAGCCAACTCCCACATTCTGGGTACATACGGTTCAGAGCAATACCGTATGTACCATCTGACTGAATTAACCACCTGAAGAACCGGCCTTTCCTCCCGCAAACACCATGAATACGAGCAATACCATCCCCTACTTGAAGTACAGTACCCATATGTTCTACTTGGACTTCGCGTCACGTCACAGGTCAGAACTATATACGGTACGGTACGGTACGGTAATGCTCGATTTGTTCACCATATGTACGGTAAGGTAAGGGGGCCCGCCCCATCTATACTATACTATAATGGTTCTTCAGGTCGAATAGAGTATACAGGATATTCCGTAGCACAATATGGCTTGACGGCTGTCGTGATTTAGAAGCAGCCGTATATAGTCCATAACCGTATATAGTGGTGTGTTGGGTGGTGGGTTGGGTTTCGCACGCACCCATGTAGCCGCATATGATGGGTCACAACGTCTCTAAGTAACGGCCAATATTGTAGTCGATCATACGTAGATGGTTGTCGGTATTCTGGTTGTTATTCCACAACAACTGCGCCCAGCCCGCCCACAAGTATGCGGTTGATACGAAACTTGTTGTCGCACCTGCTCGAGCAACTTATGATGTTGTTCATAACCTCAGGAACCCCCACATACCGTCAGTACCCCGTTCCCACCCTATGTAAGGCCACGAGTTAACATACGGTCACTTGCACGACCAGCTTCAGAATGACGATGCGGAATAGAACCCCCTCGTCGTGCCGCCCACAACCCGTAAAGTTGAGGATTGGATAGTATCTGGACGGGTATTCGAACATTCATGGCATGCGTAGTGGCAACTTCGGGGTCACCTGTAGGGTCTAAAGTCATGTTGGGACTTGGTAACCTTGCTTGATGGAAGGCAGTGACGGACTTGCCGATGTGTAAGCCTACTTACGGTGGGTTTCGATCATGCAACTATACGGTTGATTTCACACCCTATCTGACATTCATCCACTCTTGTGATATGTTCTATCATAGTCACAATATGGAGGGCAAGGTTGCGTGCACCCGCCCACCCCTACCGTTATGCAGATCTACAGAATTGGAAATACAAGAATGGAGTACAACGAAATGTACACATCATACTTGCAACAGATATGAACACTGAACTGAACAAGTCACATTCACAACAGTCCATTTCTCGTTCTATGTGGTCATTTCCCAAGGATCTTCGGTAGATATTTCCCTATAGAAGAGGACGTATGCTCGTACGTCATATTCAAACAGACGCTGGAAAAACCACATACAAGAAACAGAACACATTGACAATATCGTACTGCGCATGCGAAACGACACAGTTGGAGAAACGACGAATCCACTCCGTGAGCATATGTACAATACGGTGGGCGACTTCAACTGTTGGTTCGGAAGAGGACTCGGCTCACCGCAACGCAGCCTGCATGGTTCGATTATCTGAAGCCTTCATATCTCTGAGACGTTCGCTGGATGTCAGCGGCTCCTCAAGCGCCTGGAAGGTCCCCTCCAGCTCCTGCATCCTTACCCCCATCGCCGGGTAGTTCTTCTGGCGCTCCTCTACTGACATCGCTGTGATCACCTGATATAACTCTGTGAAGCTCTGGACCTGCTTATCCGCAGAGAAGTGGCGCCAGGAAGGTATCCACGCACGCTTTCAGCGAACACAACCCCACTAGGCCGGTTCGCACTGCCATTTCGTCTTTCTTCGAAACGAGGTGCTTGCATTGCGTCACCGAGGCTCATATACCACATTGACGCGGTTTCTCCTCGTGTGACGGCGCCACCCACGGTGTGCCCCATCGTTGTTTCCATCTGCTTCCTCAACTCCGTATAGGTATTCAACTTATTCTGAACCTCCCCATATCTATCATACATATATATATATACGCCGGTGTGGGGGCATTGAACTATGATTCGCATAGAGGGTGGGGTCAACGCGGCTTGCAAGATGCTCCTGGCGGTCCCTGATTGCGACCAGTGATATCAGACGAGCGGTCTCGGACGACCTCTTGAGTTCATCCTCGAACGATTTCACCCTCTGCTTGAGCTCCTCCGCCTCTTGCACCATGCCCTGCATCTTCACGTGCTTACTAAGTATGGTTCCTCCCGAAGCCTCTCTTGCGCGTTGATACATTCAGTAGCAGCTCCCAACTGACCGAAGGTATCCTCCAACTGCTGGCGGAGATCCCTATTCTCGGACGTGTACTGAAGCACCCGTTCGGTCAATTCCAAGTTGGCCCTTTCCATTGGATACCAACACCTGTACCAACTCATCGACCTGTTTCTGCTCAAGTGATACCTGCTTATGAAGATAGTTCATGACGTCCTCATGGCAGGTGTATAACCCCCGCAATAACTGAAACGGGTCGCATGGTTACTTAGGGCCTCCTCTTCCGTCTTCGACTTCTTGAGATACTTGAATTGAGTACGGAACCACAGGCCCCCTTTGATACTGTGTGGTGACGGAGATTCTCCCTCCCGCCGCCCACCGTAACGACGCTGGCATTCGACGACAGCCTGGGTGCACTAGCGGATCCCCTCGGCGGCGTCTTCTCCAACTGCGAGTCTGCCGGTGTACGTTCCACGTGTACCGTCGATGCAGCTCCTCCGGTACTGGTGTCTTCCTCCCTAAACCCCTGGTCCTCAGCGGTGTCTGTACCGGGTGCTGCGTTGGGGAAGGCCTATCGTGCTGGCCTACGCTCTCGCCTCCGGCAGCGACCGGGTTTTGTATGACGTTCCCTTCTGAGTGGACGTTGTCCGGCGCCGTAACATTGCCATCGTTGCTGCCGCGGGAGTTGTTCGTCTCATCTTCCTCTACAGTGATGAGGTCTATCGTACCGGCGGGCATTGACAGACGGAGGAACTCCATTCTCTGCTGTGAGGCCTCGTCGTGGGTGAAGGCGTACGTATTGGAATCCACAACAGACCCTGCTGGGATTCGAGATAGACCACCGAATAGTGCGCGAACTTCATTCAAGTGTACCGCAGCAGGCCCTCCTCCACGTGTATATGTCTCCAACTAAGGCGGAGACGCGAACAACACCAACTACACCGGCAACTACCTGGGGTGTGGGGGTTTCCGCCTTTATCCCAATGTGGTTGGAAACGGGTTATTGAGGTGGGGTGCCGCATGTGCACTTGAGCTATACCTGGGAGATCCAAGACATCAGTGAAGCCCCAGCCCCAGATCAGTATTGTATAATAGACCTCGCTGGACTCGCGGTCCTAGAAAGGCGGTTATAGCAGGCGGTTGCGCGCGGCGCCTTTCTGTCATCCTTCGCACACTGTGGTTCACTTTACCCCTGATATGGGGGGCCCATAAAACGCGTAGGGAGTGTTTAACGTAATTGAGACTTGTTCAGTACGTCTGCATTGTTCGGGATCACGCGGTTATGTACGGCTTCGATATGTGATGATATTGTTCAGTACTTCGTAAGCACAATTATCCGCCACATAAACCATCCTTCTTACTAACTAGTTGCGGCGCGCACTCCAAGGCTTCGTCGTGATAATGCAGCTCGGGATTCGTAAGTCATGCCGACAACGATCACCCGCGATAAACGCCCTGAGGGGAGGTGCTCCGGTTCGAGCGTGCCGGCCTTCCGAGACCCACCCCCGTATGACGTAACACCATGTTTGTGGCGCATACAGACATCAATTACTCCTGAAGCGAGGCTGCGGTATCTAGGAAAGAGAGCACTGTTTCAAGTGATGCCTCCAGTCTGTCTCTGCAGAAAAGCCAAAAGACTGGGACCCACAGATGCGGTGTCACGACAACAGCCTTCGTAATCCCGGCGGTTATGGTAAGTGCTTTTGGGGCTCCCTCGATGATCCTGATCGGCGCAGCCTGAGAGCCAGCCATCCTCGTTGCGTATCGGAGCCCTCCCTTTTCTCACCCTATACGCATCGAGTAACGGTGGTGGAACGGTGGTAGTGATGAACCGTATATATTGGTTCGCCAACACGAGCTGAGCTGACCCTTGTAGCAGAGCATGGTGAATCGTAGATATGGGTGTTCTTCAAACTGCTGACAATCGTAGGCGAAAGGTAGATATTCGGGAGGACCCCACCCCTTTGATCGACCAACGCGCCACCATGGCCAGTGTCACTCTAGGGACTTTCGCAGCGATCATTCGTCCATATGGCGTGCCGGTTCAGCTCAAGTAACTTCCCACCGACCAACACCGTATCCGAAACACATCGCATCCAGAGGTTGAGGAGAGCGCTTACGAACTAGTGACCTTGCCCTGGGAGCCTTTCCACTCTCATACGTCATAGGTAAAAGCAGACCATAGGGTTTATGTCTGAGTGCTTATCCCACAACGATGACGTAGTTCTTACTGCCTGGAAGGCCCAAGCGGGGTGAACTTCGCTATCAACCGCAACGGGATCAACGGGAGCTTAGAGCAATAGACAGAAAGCTGCTTCGTTTCTACGGGTATGCGCCGTATTCAGATATCACTATGCAATCAAGTAGATGGACTGTATCGTATTGTGCACCATCTGGCTCACCGTATTATATTATATTATATTATATTATTGGCTTGGCTGGCGGGGGCCCGAGCTCCACTAATGAAGCCTTGGGGTTGTACGTAACTAACAGCGTTTATTCGAACTTGTATGGATATGGTGGATATTGCGGCATGTCTAGTTACGATCAGTTACCATATACAGAACAATAACTAGTTACCAGCCAGACTCTATTCGTAAGTATCGTTCTAGACGAACAGTCTTCAATAGGGAAACAACGCTATTGGTATTCCGCAAGTAAGAGATCAGTATCGATATAGCACGCCTCACTACCGTGGGATCACCTCAGCGATTTTCACACCATGTAACCATTCGCTCCCAGAAGCCACCCAACTGTTTATGAACACGCTCGGTGCCTAGGGAGCACAAGGTCTCAAGTCGATGATTCATCGCTAACTGTCTACCGATCTCATATCCGTGCTCATCACTGGATTCAAACCGTTACTTGGTTGTTATGGCAAGCTTGTTTTGTGTTATGTACTGTTGGAGCAGACTTATCTGGAGTGGGTTAGTCGGGTCCGGGCTCGGGTGTTTCTCCGCTCTTCGCGATTCCGGCACCCTCCTGCTGGGGTTCGACCCCTCCTCCGGAGCCAGTTGTGGTGTTGGCGTGGGCGTGGGTCTGCGTTGTTGCTCCCGCCGCCCAGACACCGAATTCCATGGCGATCCCGGCCCTTGAAACATGGAGGTTGGGTTGGGCTTTCAGGACCCCGCACAACTAACTATATATACGCCGACTTTACGCTCGGTCTGTGTTTACAAGTCCTCTCAATAACCTGTTCCGTCCCACGTAGCGTCCTTCTCAAGCGGTGGGTCTAGGGGCGACTGCGTCGCTATAAGCCGCTCATTTACCTCACGGTGCCCTACGCGCCTGCGAGCACTCAGGGTTGGGGCCTGGAGCTGAAGGCCTGGTCAAGGGCGTGCTAACGCTGTTCCCCAGGAGTCATCTTCCCTACCGCGTCGCTCGTTGCAACCGGAGACAACCCCTCCGGTACGAATGGGGCGAGCGTAAGACTCCAGCACTCTTGTCAACCCCCAGCACGTATCGCAGAATGGATGACGGCTCCGATTCCCTGTGCGCGAGGCGAGATACTCCCCTTCCTCCCCCGTGCCAGCGGTGCTCGGTCTCCCATGATCACGATGTTACGGGGCTGGCTTGTTTGTGACAAATCTGTCTGCCCAGCCTGGGTAGCTGCCCCTGCGTTGTGCGAACCTGTCGCGGGCCGGGGCCTACGGATGTGTCTCCCAGCTGCTCTGGAGTTTGATCCGTGGGTGGCACGTGTGTGCTGGGAAGGTAAGTGCTTACGCGGGCCGTCTGGTTCCGGCAGGTCCCAAGGCATACCCCCCCGTCCACGGGATATCCCGTAGAGGTGTCGGATACTGGTCACACGTGCCTACCAAGAGCGGCTACCGTATATGTGGGTCTAGGTTGTGCCGGTCTAGGTGGGTGGTTTAAGACTCCAGACAAAGTTCCCGCCTCTTCGCATCCTAAACCCAAGTCAGAACCCGGCACCCTCTTCTATATAGCACGCACGGTGGGGGCTACTGGCACCAGCTTCTCTTTCCTCTCGTTCCCTAGTCCGGACATGCAGGCGCCGAGCAGAGCTGGATGTCGATCCCCTTCCTCTACGGGACCCGTATCGGCATTCCGCCCGTTCGGTGTGGTTCGTTGTGCCTTCCTGTCAGGTCGGAATCCGGGGAACAGGCCTGGGATCCACGGCATCCCTCAGGCAAGACCCTGGTCCAATACGCCTGTTGTGTCCCCCTCGACTGTACATGCCACTTCTGTAGGTAGAGTATCAGATGGTTGCGTCTCCTCTCCGGATCAAGTGCGCCTGATACATACGGGTAGTTACCTGCCACTTCTGTAGCAATGAGCCCACCCTGCACAAAGCAGCAGAAGCCCTCTAAAGCAGTCATATATGTGGGGGCCCACGATGGGTTCACTGTCCAGCAACGAAGCGTCCCCCTGTTGCCTCGCCCGTCTGGAGACAGAATCATTCGATGTCGGTACGGTGACTCTTCGTCGCCCCGAGAGCATCGACATGAGCGCCAGTGGTTGCTGTGGTTTAACGCAGACGTGACTTTACACTGGTCGTAACGTGATAACGCAGACGTGACATGTTAGACGGGATTGGCCCGGTTCCAGGCCGACCCAGTGTCAGCGACCGCTCCCCTTTGAAAGTAGTGCCGCGGGTGACGTGGTTGGGGTGACCTTGCTGGCTAGTTCGTGGGAACGCTAGCAATGAGTACTCGGGTCTGATACTGATAGGCACCAACCGCGAACCCATAGGTTGGGGTAAGGGCCCTGTGCCTACTAGGTTTCGGAGGATGACAGACTAGGAAGGAGTCGCCCAGTCACGAAACAGACCGGCGGCGAGGGGAGAGATAAGTAAACCAGGAAGGCAACGTGCAGGGAGTGTGGTCCCGTGAACGTGCAGTGGTCAGGGAACGGGCTTACTGCAAGCGTGTGAAGCGAGCGCGAGGTTATGATGAGGGACTGGCAACACGCTTTAGACCTATAAACCCTCCGTGGTGAGTAAGCCAACCAGAACCATCCCCGAGGGTACTGGCGAGCTGGAAGCGGCAAAGCGCCAGCCGAAAGCGAGCTGCGAAAGTCCCTAGTTTGACTGTCCTTGGCGTCAGCCTGGGGCAGGTGGAATAGCGGGTGCTCCACTGCGGTGGGGCCTACGTGCCTACGTTAGTTAGTTAGTTGTTGGTTGGGAACTCGGTGGATAGAATATAGTTGCGTAGTTCACCCACCAGCTATGTGCCTACGTTAGTTAGTTAGTTGTTGGTTGGGGTTTGATACCGCACCCTAGCTACCCCACCTCAATAACCCGTGAAGGTGAATCAACTGATCGGAAGTGCCCCACTACACTGGGTTGAGGTTGCTACGTTCGTAACTACCCCCCCACAGGTGAAGTTCAGTATCAGGTTGCCTTTACGTACCGCTAGTTGGTTGCCCTCTCAATAACCATAACAGTGCCGGTTGCGGTTGTGATTCCGGCAACAGCGGAAGAACCTTACTATACGGAGGCGGTTGTGGGGGGTATATGGGGGTATATGGTATATAAGCGTAGCGAAGCAACCGGTGCTTCCTTACCGTTCTCTCTCCGAACGACCCTTCCACCGCTTATGTAGAGGACAGGTTGTCTACAGCATGTTGCGTGGGACCCTCTGTGATACTCATAGACAGATACTTCGATCGAATCAACTCGTACATAAGCTGATGATCAACGAATCAACTCATTCGTGGCGTGCGGGCGGGCCTTTCGTATATATCAACCCGGCAACAAAGGGGAAGGAGGACATCACACCAACCAACCCTTGCGCTTGTCAGAATGTTTATTAAACCTGACTCTGGTCCCGGCAAGACCGCAACTAGAACACTGACACGCCATTGCTCACCTACGTGGGCTTGGATTGTCGGGTTGGCTTTCGTCCGGTACTGCAGGTGCGCGGTTAGAACGCTTCGGCTTCGTGCCCCCCATGTGGACTCAACTCTTGTCCTTGTTTCCGGGGAATACAGATAACATCTGGGACACGTAACCCCACCCCACCGTTGTGCGGCTTCAGCATCCTCCATAAACCCGCCAACGTAGATCTACATAACCACTAATTGAGCTTATACCTATGGTAATGGGAAGGTGGCGCGGCTATGTGTCCTGAGCTCAGCCTATGAAACCCAGTGGCACCAGTCACTGGCACATGATATGGATCGCATCGCTTTTGTTGCATTGCACGGGTTATATAGAGAGGCACGAGTGGCATGTTGCGGTGCTTAGTTGCAGGCATAATGCCCATGACACAGGCCCGGGTCTACGTATACACTCAACTACACAATGTGCGTTTGAGGAGTTGCTTACACCCCCACAGTTAGAACAGAGAACTGCTGCACATTTCACAACTATAACTGACTGGTGGGTGGGTGGGGTGTTCGTCTGTTCGTCATGAATGAGAACATTGTAGTCGGCGAATACGTATGCTCATATAATACGTAGAGACAGGTGGACCCTTCGTCGGGGTCGCTCGAGTTTGCGCATTGATCCGAAAGGTCCGGGTTGTGTTTATTGTCCCATCCAAGTGAGGGCAGTCTCGAGAATACCAGAATGTTGGCAACTACCCCGGTGTATAAAGCATCTCGTTCATGTAGCACAGAAATCTCAATCCCCGTTATGTGTAGTTACGGGCCGGTTTCCCATTTCCGCATACCCAGCAGTGGAAAGCGTTTAGAGAAGTACCATTCCCAGCGTTTAGAGAAGGTAACAGCAACCACGCTTAGTTACCCCGTACTTTAACTGGCGGCTGCTCGAACCAGATCAGTACGGACCCAGCAACTTCGAACCAGTCATCATCCTTCGGATCCCAAGTCGAACGAACATGGAGTTGGACTTCACAACGAACCTCTATTCCTTCCCACCTCAATAACATAACGGGAAATGTGGATGTGTCAAAGGGTTCGTAGAGATAGTTCGTTATATTCAAATAAAGAAATGGTCCACACCCCTAGTCAAGAAGCAGCAGCCACCTGTTTGTTCTATCTCCCGCACACTAGCTAGACTACCGAGACTCGCACACGCTCACCGAATCCACATGCTTGGGCCCCGCAACTACCCGATGTTGTTCATAAAGAGTTCACGCCTTTCTTACCAAGTACGCGAGGGCAATCAATCGAACTTGTTGTGCAGCTTTCTTCTTACAACATCAACATTATACGTATTTACCATAGGCCACGGGTCTCGCGACTTTATAACACCCAGCCAACTACTGGTTCGATTTTGAAACAGGACTTACGTTGATCTCTGTTACATACGAAACCCACTACCCCACGCTACATAAGGGTAGGTACGTGGCGGGTTGATATTGTTCTTTCGCACATACGGCGGGTCATGTGCAGAACGAACAGGGCGGCAGGCACGTGTTGCTTGCGGAGAAGGGGGCGTCTATTGGTTAATAGACGCAGAACAAGTAATCGTGGCCTTCCGACTCCATGGCCGGTATGTGCCGCTAGTCGTGCACATGATGGATCGGCTACGTGAACGAACAGGTGCGCGGTTCGTAGGTTGTTCTCAACTATGTTGGTTGAATCCCGCTTATACGGTTGTTGCATCACACTACGGTATACAGGTCCTGACTGCCCCCACCTGTTTCATTCCACCCGGAGATGGGCAGATCCCGCTCCGCCTCTTGGTGTACGGTAGCCATTTACCCCCTATTGGTGCAATCCACCAGCTGGAACAGGAAACAACCGCGGATATCTTCCGGGTAACAAACCGGAACTACCTTACCTGCTCGGTCGAAGTTGATTGTTGCTTACTAGATCTCCCCCGTTACAGAAAGCAGACCTCCCAATTATGTACTCCAAGCATGCCCGTATATCAAGCTGATGGGCTTCATTCGCCACGTTGGGTGTCCCGGCATGTGGCAGGGGTTTGGCTTCTTCATTGGCATCATCGGTTGCCAACACCATAACATACTAATACGGTACTACTAGTACATGGTTGCAACGATTAGTGAGGTAAGGTTGCTAGCGATAGTGAGTTTTCCACGGTGGGCATCCATTGTACAGCTTGTTCCTAGCTTTCTGTTCTGTACGTGGGCGGCGTTACTTAGTGCCGTCTTGTATGGCAGCAGCTGAAGCGCTTTAGTTGGGTATGCGGGGTAGGAGCTACCGCATTCCAGGGACGAGAGACTGCTGTGCCAGAGTGGGGGGGCGCGCGCGTACTAATAAACCATCAAGTCTCGATTCTCCCATACGCACAACAATGAAGAGAACGACGCTCGTTACCCACGTGTAGCCCGCCTCCAGTCGGACCTTCACTTGTGGCACTAGGTGGGCACAAATACGGTTACTCGTTTGCGTTACTTGTCATGGTAAGGTATTCCCTGTTGTTGGGTATGGAACCTCGACCATGGCAAGTCGGCCGTGAAACCTTCATGTCTTCCACCCCTACCCCTGTGAATCCAACTATTGAACCCCTGACTAGAGCTGCACCCACTTGCATGACCGTACGTCAATAACCGCCACTGAGCGGACTCATATTCCAACTTTCATATCTGGTTGCTCAGGACCCGCCATTGGAACACAAGCTGTGGCAGTTTAGTCGACCTTGGATGGCTACTGTGCCTCCACGGTGTGGCAGTTTAGTCGACCTTGTTAACTTGGCGTTCAGGTGGTGGTTTACAGTGCGGTAGTCGTCCACTTGGGTGGTTCTTGAGTAAGCGTTCCTGTTGGGTGGGCGGTGGGTTAGCAGCCAGCATTCCACGGTGGGGTGGGGTGTTGGTGGTGTTTCGGAACCATTCTGCCTTTGCGCCTTCAGGTGTTATATGTAGTAACCATCTTCAAACACTTGGCCCGCGCACGTATCAAGGCCCAGCTCGAGCCCCCTGCTTTCGTGTAAACAGGTAAGTAGTGGAGTGCCATACATCTGCTTGTAGGGTAACTCGCGATACATACGGTTCCAATCCAATCTCACCCGTACATACAGGCTTTCCATTGGCCATCTAACCCCAACCCCGGTATTGGCCATCGAACCCCGACCCCGCATCCAACGGGTTTCCCGGTATTGGCCTACGACACCCCACCCCCGCATCCAACGGGTTTATCTGCATCCAACATGTGGGCGAAAGAGGATATAAAGTACTTTTTATTAACTATATACGAGTATCAGGAGCGCCTATTACGTGACGCCAACAAGCCAACAAGGGGGGTTGAACAACGGTTCGCTGGTTGGTGGGGGAACGAGTGACGTTTATATACTTATATTAGATGCTTATATTGTTAGACGAAAACAGGGGTGGGGATGAAATCAAATATCCAAGTTATTAGATGGAGCCGACAGCCAAGGTGGGGACATAACCGACCCCTTCCCTCTACCCAACCCCACGAATCACAGTTACGACCCCGCTACTGAGCTGGTTGTTTTCGTGTTCCGGTTCACCCAACCCCTGACCTTCGGTGCGCTGGGGTGGGGTCAAGTTATTACCCCTTCCCCTGGCAGCCCGGTCTAAGCTAACCCCCGGCACGTGCTGCATACCCCCACCGTAGTTCCCGCCCTACCAACTCCTTCTCTCTACACCGACCCCTTCCACCGCCTTTATGATGTGCCTTGCTTACTTGGTTTCTTTATAACGTGCGTAAACCGTGCACGCCACATAGACAAGTACTAGAAACCGTGGAAGTCGTGGGCGTTAGAACAACCCCTTCCTGGCATTATTGTTCTTTCTACTTAGACTGAGATGTGAATCCCAATATTTATCCTTTTTATTATCAGCGTTGTTATAATGGCTGACCATGAAGCGCTTGCAGTCTCCAGGATACCCCACCCAAGTGTTTGGAGTTGGGCCCCGTCCATGCCGGCTTGGTTTCAGCAACCGGTCCCTGGGGAGAGTGAAGCCACGGGTGACCGCTCACACGGTTGTTCTATTGTGTTCGAAGTAGTCTACAATCACAAGAACAAGTGTACGTAACATAGAGAACGCGCACGTATGGGCGGTCTACTCAGTTTCCCTGATACTTCGGTCGTTCTTTCCGTATATATAGACATTACCGTCGTTCGTCATGCCCCCCCACCGTGCGTCAAACTCTAATGCTCTATAGGGAAATGCTTGCAGTTATGCAGCGCTGTTTCGGTTCATTACCGTGCGTGGTGACTCCTTCTCCTCTCCGGACGTCTCCGAAGCCATCCTCGTAGTGGTGTTTGCGGTGGTAACAACACTGGGTTCGACATAGCGCTGTTCCTGGCCTTCAGTACAGGGGGAAGAAGTTGCGTTCCCCTCAGCCTTTGTTTTCATATGTATGGTATGTAACCAACTATGTCCGCTTGAAGAGTCTACCCACAAGAGGCCGCGTGTCAACGTGGGCGGGTCCAATGTTGCTTCCGTTGTGATATTCCGAACCCCGTACATATGCGTGCTTTCACTATTCCCAGCCCCTACATAACCGGTGCATGGGGCTTCCTTCCTGCGACCGTAACCGATCGACCGGGAGGAGGAGTTGTCAAGTTCGAAATGCAACAACAATCCGTAACGGGTTTGTACGTAACTAGCTGTACGCCTTCTAGCCTTGGGCTACATAACACACCGGGGTTGGGGCTGACGAGCAGACGGCGATATCACGAGGGTGGGTGGTTGCGGTAGTTGTTTTCGAGTTTACGTATGGATGGTTGGTGCGCTTTCCTTGACCCCCCACCCATTATTCAATCCCAACAACGCCAGCGGAACGACACGCCAGAACAGGTACGCGAACTTCACTGTGCGGCATATACACTTCTTGTATCAGTTGTTACGTTCTCACTACCCCCCGTGGTTGTAGAAGCCCCCGGGATACGGCCTCAGTTCAGATTGAAAGAAGCCCACATACGCTCGATAACCGCGTATGTAGACACTAGGTAAAGCCGCGCATCAGCATGACGCAGCGAAACAGTTCAAGGTAGCCGTAACCTACACGGTGTATTGTATGCCTAGTACCGGTTCAGGCGTTCGTTACTCTGTTTCTGTTGCAAGCTGGTTAGTTACGAGCGAGCTACGGTAAGCCGCCCTTCGGATGGCGCGGTGAACGGTGCTAGGAACGGAAAGAGGTGCTAGTGTTTCGGGCTTTCCCGTCTAAGGGGACCGAATGATGAAACCGTGGGGAGCCTCATTCCCAACAAAACGCACTAGTAGTTAGATAGTTCTGTGCGTTGGATTTCAGTACCTATGGTTGCGGGAAGGCCGGTACGCACCGATCCTACCCAACCTATCTGCTTTTACCTATCAATTAATACCGACCCAGGCGAGACCTACCATCACAGACCTACCATCACAGACTCCCTCCCGAATACCATAAGCAAGATGACATATCAAGGTTGTAGCCATACTCCAATAGGTTGAACAAGTCAACTACTACTTGTTTCCTTCTATATGCCAGTGTAACGGTTGAACGCTATACAAAGAATGGATCCTGTCATTGCCAGTCACAAGTTACGTTTCGTGATGATGGACCAGCCGTCAATATGGTGGGTGGGGTATGGTATGGTATGGTTTCCGCACGGGGCAACCCTTCGATGGCATGTTCGGGGTTCTACAAGCTCTACGCCCTTCGATGGCATGTTCGGGATTCTACAAGCTCTACGTTGTACCACCAACCCGTACAGCCGCCTCACCGTAAAGCCGTACAAGTTCGGCATCCACGTCCACCCTTCATCCCTTCTTGGCTATCCGCCAAGTCGTCCATATGGGTAGGATAGGGTACATTCCCCCGAGCTGCCCAGCCATAGAAACTACGTGAAAGCCAACATCCCCAGCCGACCAATACGATGGTTCGTCATGCACATTGCATCACAACACCACGCTCCGTATTTGTGCACGTGTATGTTGCTTAGTCCGCCCACATCGTTCCACTAGCTTCGCCAACATCCGGATTCTAGATGTGGTCCAAGGTACGACCTGTAGCAGAGGAGGGTAGCTGTACCTTAAACGACCTTCAGGAGGCTGGAGACGAACCACTTGATGGGTAACAACCACAGCTGGTCTAAGAGCTAGGATAAACACGGGAACCATAACAACAACTACCCTCCCGAACCCGCGCTACGTATGCGGGTAGGGTGGGGTACCCCCCGAATACAGGCCTTCGACACCTTTACAAAGCACTACCGGTAGTTACGGCCTTCACAGTAAAGTGCAACCACTGGTCCGTATATGTTCAGAACGCGAAGGGCATACCCGATAGCAGAGGGTGACCTCGGCTGCGGATCTGCGCCCACTGTATATAGGGAGATTCGCCCTGGACTCGTACTAGCAGGTTAGGAGCCTGGCGCGGATTGGCCAGAACCATTTCGTATTACCTGAACAGCACATAACCATCCACAACATGAAGGTACACCTCCTCTTCGGGAACCCTAGGACCTTGCGACTTGTTACCTGACTAGGTGAGTCGGTGCCCGATAGGCCCACCGGAGAACTGTGGGGGTTGGGGCGGGGTAACCCCCGTACAAGGGCGGGCGTACCCCTGAACTAAGAACATCCTCATCTCAACTCTAGCTGGTTCCTGTCATTCAAATAGCTACGTGCCGGTCGGGCCATGACAGCTACAGGCCGGCCGGAACATCCAACCGTCCCAGCATCCCGGAAATCCACGGAGAGTTGATACAGGGAAAGATGCCTCCTTCACCGCAACAGGGTATATGATATGGGGGGCGCAACAGGGTATATGATATGGGGGGCGCAACAGGGTATATGATATGGGCGCAACAGGGTATATGATATGGGCTTACTTAACGTGGCGTGGCGTGGCGTGGCGTGGCGTGGCGTGGCGTGGCGTGGTGGCCAGACATGGCAAGTAGGCACACACGCAAGACGTGAATTCCTAACTAACCCCCATGTACGCTGCCAGATGGCGTGTTTCCATCGTCATGTTGCTGGATAAGCAAGTAACGCCTTCCCTGCCAACATCAGTGATATATGTCCGACATAGAGCTGTCGTATATCCGAGACGTAGAGGTATGTATCCCTCTCTGCAGTAATCAGCCAATCATACAGGGTCGGGATGGTAAGTGATCGCTCCCCGGGTTTCCCCTACGCCTTGCAACAAGTTGTTCTTTCTATACATACAGCTCCAACCTTACCTACCCATCCAGAGGTGTACATTATTGAAGAAAGGTTCAGTGCCAACCCAACCCCACCCTGGCAGCGGCGGCGGTTGAAACTAACTACTTCCCCACCTGCTACATGAGGTAACTACTGTGCGATGTTGGTATTTGTGCCGTTAGTTCAGTAAGAAGACCAGCCATATAGAAGACCAGCCATATGTACTTGTTATGATCGCGTACTATACTCGAGGAAGATTGCTTCATAACGTACAAACCCGGCGTACGGCTACCCCTTATAACTGTAGCCGGTAGCCGCGTACATGGGGTAGGCTTGTAACAGAGATCCGGCTACAGGGTCAGGTCGTTCTCGTTCATAACGTACAAACCCGGCTACAGCGTTATACTTATGCCGTTATGTCTGTGGGGTGCCTGCTCTATGCAGCGAGCCCTGCTCGGTATCTCCTCATAAGTAGAGCAATATGCGTATCATGTTACGCTGTATGGTGCGGGTCGATCGATACTTGGTAGCGGGGCGAGGAGGTTGGATGTACTCCAAATGCTTGCGGGGAAGGCTATTCGGTATAACCCAAGACCAGCTCCCCAACATCAACCACACCGTAAACAACATCCAGGCCGTAAGCGTCTATCAGGAAGAGCGGAGCGTAGCATACCGGTAATAGCTGCTTCATCCTCGATTTATCGCCATGAGTGATCCGGGCAGTTGAAGCACCGCGCCCCCACACTCATATATAACTACCCCCCTACGTATGGTCAATTCCTTTCTAATAAGCATTTGAGATGGATGCTGACCGTAACTACCGTGGGCACCTCCTCTGACCCATAGCGGTAGACTTCCTCGTCCGCGGGTAGCCGGCGTTACGAGTCGAAGCGCCCCGGTGACAACACAACAGGGGCCATAAGTGTGAGCAAGGTAAGAGGATACCCTTCCCCCAGTGCGACAGACGCATCTATACGAAGCTTGATTCGGTCTGCTGTTGCTGTAGCGGGCTAGATACCAACACAAAGAGGTGGGACACATGCCCAACGCCGAGGCGCCCCTGCGGCTTCGATCTAAGGGTGAATTGTCCGGCGCAGGAACCCCCATCACCCATATAACGCGCATCCGAGGGCAAGTGCTTGTATCACCCCCCATACCTGCGTTAAATGCACATCATGAGCGTGAGACTGGAGTGCCGGACTCCCTCCCATGCTGGGCTAGGGGCGGTGATCGCCCCCGGGAGAAAGCGAGGCTGCGGGGGGCGGGAATGACTACCCTGCTCGGTCTGTGGAAACGCAGTGCAGTGACTATCCCGGGCTGCCTCTAGCCCTTAGTACGTAAGCCCCGTCGGTTGGGGGTTCGGCTATAGCCCCGTCGGTTGGGGGTTCGGGTCCGGACAGTAATGAGAAGGATGACAGACCCATACGAGTCGTTCGTCGATAACGGACAAGCTAGAGGGGAGCTGCAAGTGCAGACTAGGAGTGCAATGTGGATGGTAAGCGATCCCTGATACATACGACTAGGAGTGCAATGTGGATGGTAAGCGATCCCTGATACATACAGGGGTTAGCATCTACATACAGGGGTTAGGTAACCTGGCCTCCTGTATGCATGAACGGCGAGCGCGAGCGGAGCGGCAACAACGCGCCCGGTGTGTCGGCAACCACATAACGCCTGGTAGTTGTGTCTGTCACCGGGATCATCCCCGACTGTTCCGTTGCATTTGGAGCAGAACTGACCCCGCCCGTCGTACCAGCCGGAAACCCAGTTATGAACATGGTATGGCTAGGGCTCTGGTGGGCGGCGGTGGGTCCTAGTCATCCCCACTTGCTACATGAGTTTACGTCCAGGAATGTTCCAGTAAGATAACTGTGCTGGGGCCGAAGTGGTTCCCGTGTGCCGCGCGCGTATATCAGGCAGGGCGTATTGTACGGTTTTCATAGGATGATTGTCATGAGGTTCAGTGCTCTGACCCCTGTACCGTATCTCCTTACCGTGTCGTAATAGGCACGACCACCTATTGCAAAGGGGTACGTGTGGTGTTAGAAGGTGCGGACTGTCTCTGGACAAGTACCGTGAGGGAAAGGTTCAAGAAAAGAGTGATCAACCACAGAGATCAACTCAGGTATGTACGCGAAACACTAGTACGTTGTAGATCTGAATCAATCAACACCGTGTGCGGCGGCCCTACCCTACCCTACCTTATACCCCGTATGATGCTCTGATGTTTCGGAGTGATCTCGATACTAGATCTGAAAGTGATGGTAGCGTTTTCACGTTATCTGTAGAGATTCGAATGGACCGGGCCTCACGTAGGGAGCTTTTTGTATGAGATCAGCACATGAAGATCTGTAGCTCAGTATGTAGGAGAGGGGGGCGTCTACCTCTCTATATAACTCGGGGCTTTTGTACGGGGAACGACTAGGCCCCCCACCCAACTTGATACGTCGATCAAGCTCCCACCCATTACAACCATAGTCGGGGAGCGCCGCCGGTAAGTTGATAGTCAAGGGTCAAGGGCGCTCCGAAGGTATGCGAGTTGTAAGGCCGGAACGCCCACTTTCGGATCGTCGAAAGCCCCAAGTGAGCTTACGAAACAACGAGCCGTTACCGAACGTCAACAACCAACCGTACATACACCGTACATACACTACCCCCCGAGGGGCCTGCACCTGGTACTCAGTCCACGATCGATCCACCTCGCTACGTGATAGTGGCTCCACCCACAGCGCCACAACCGCTTATGGCCGCGCGTCGTCATGGTGGTTACGGAGCGAGCAACCTGATACTGAACTTCACCTTCACGGTTATTGAGGTGGGGTAGCTAGGGTGCGGTAGCAGGGCGGGGTTGGGGCTGACGAGATCTAGTTCGGGGGGCGATTGAACGGGAACCCCCATATCCTATACCTCAAACACCCAAACTCAGAAGCACTGGTTACCCTTCTTCACACCCAACACAACACTATGAAGACGTGGAACCCCATATCAACGCGTATACGTCATACTGTTGCTCTTGAGTAGGTATGGCGGTGGCACGTCATAATACGTCATACCAGAACCATATATCACATCTCAATATAGAAACGAAATGAATGTGGTAGGTTATTGAGGTGGGGCATCGGGAGGTCTAGTGCCAGTGACAACAATCTTGCAGCGTATAACAGCGGGTCCTCCGCGCGTTACCAACAGCCCCAGTACGCCGTTGCCCCCCGTACAAGGGTGAACACCGTTAGCAGTAACAACTTGGTGCCATTGGAAAGGCCAACAAATGGGTCACATAGGCTGCGACCTGCGCGAAGTCGTAACTCGGTAGCTTCGGTTTCTTCCTAAGGACTCGCCACAAACGGGGAACGGTACAACATGATCGATCTGTGGGTCAGGGAGATCCCAGCGGTATACGCAACCCTTACCGTTACAACTTGTTCTCTAAGTAACTATGCGCAGCCCGCCCAAGTAACCCCCCCGCATACCACTGTACGGTACGGTACGCAAGGCCATTCGCACATGTATTCGCAGGTTCCGCTCACGACTGTAGGAGTGGTGGTCCGCTCACGACTGTAGGAGTGGTGGGGGTTCGGGCCCCCTGTAGCCGGGCCAAGCGTAAGCACATATGTGGGGGTTCCTAGGCGCCCAAAAACGCATACTTGAGGAGCGGGTGACCCCGTCAGCGCGTGCTCCGTAACCAGGCAGGCGTGTTGGCGAGGCAAGAGGCTGATTATGACTTAACCCGCACCGTACAATATCCCCCCGTACAACCCCATCGGGTGGGCGGCACATTAACCCCGATCCCACCTACTATAATACCGTATATAATAGCAGGCCCCGCAGCCAGCGTGACCCGCGTGTGGGGATGCAGACTTGCCACTGAATGAACTGCTTACGGAAACAGTCTGGAGACAGTTATTCTGTTACCATCGTCCAATAACAACACTGCTGCCATACCGCCACTTTGTTGACTGCATATGGTACCTTACCAACTCATGTCTTATCTGAAGTTCGAACCTTGCTCGAGTAAGTACCGCGCCCTGCGCAGACTTAGGCATTAAGGATGATCGGTCACCATATACACGATATCGTATATAGTGGCGTCATGAGCGTGAAGGGGCGTCACGGCTGAGTATCGAGAAACAGTGTAAAGCACGATATGTCGTGATGCTGGGATTATTAGACACCACGGCCAGTAACGCGTTAACAAGGCCCTCCCCGCCTTCTGTGCCCAGGCGTATCATGCTTGGACTGGCAGGCCATCTCTTCTATAGCCTGCCACCCCGCCATACCATATATATGACCCACTCGCATATGACCCACTCGCTAGTTGGTTATTCCCTCCTAGTACGCAAGTCCCTGCCTACAACCTTGATACTCTTCGGAAGACAATGTTACGTAGTATAGAACATTCGATCTACGAAGGCTCATCGACACATTGTGCGCGAACAGCACACGCATCCTCGACTGACTCCACAGGCTTGTTTTTCAGTAATGCATACCCCGGCTCGCCACCGCCCGTACACGCCCCCTGTGAGGGAGGGACACATACACGGAGCCAGCTCTCAGTCTGACCTCAAGCCCTTCATGGTTTCCTGACTCGCTTGCCTTCAGTATCTGTTGACGGCATTCCAATCCAAGTACCGAGAGTTGATCAACATAGGCAGGAACCGCATTCTGGTACTAATACACCACCGCATAATGTCGTCGGCATACCGACGGTACCGAGTGCCACGCTGCAACTGGTCAAATCGATCCACCTCCCCTCGCCAATTCTAGTTGTGCAGGCAGAACGTCAATGTGGGGTGTCGGAAAGGGGTTGTTCGCCAAGAGCGGGTGGGGGCGGGGTTGGTGAACTAGATAGTTGGAACGTGCAGGCCTGCAGATGCCTCCGAGCGTCAGCCCGAGAAGCCGTCAGCCCCCCAGCTACTGTGCCGGGTAGGGTAGGGTAGGCGAGCTTCCTCAAGGTATGCGATTTCCTCGCTCGAGGGATCCCCGAAACCCAGCCGGGGCTACAGCACCTGCTTTCCATGCTACAGCGGATATGTTGCCTACATGGAGGGCTCGGACTGATTCTGGACCGAGCAGCTTCCAATGCTGATGGAAGCACGCCTGCTTCTATGATATGGCGATCGCCTCCATCAGCCGCCCCAGGCAACCCGCTCTACCATCCCAGGTTAACGGACGGGGTACTGGGCCCACAAGGCAGAAGCCTTCTCAGACGAGTTCCTTGGCAGCTCGGGTGTCTAGCGCGTCTGGTGTGTTTCTGCCCTCACAACTATGTACGGTATATGTATGTATTATGTATGGTGTTATGTGTGGTATTTCGTATGGTGCGCTTGTTACGTTGCGGTCTGGTGTGCTCGTGGTGTTGTTCTCTTATGTCAACTACGGTGTGGTGGTAACCGAGCTGCAGTGAGCAGCATGGTTTGTGCTTTATGTCTTTGTAAGATGATAAAGGCCCCTCCCTCTCCCGTGGGTTCTTGTACTCACGCACGATTGGGGTGTCGTACTTTACGCATGTATAGTACACTAAGAGCACCAGCTCGTGGGGAAGCGTCAAATAACGTGAAATGGTTCGAGAGAACCGTGTGAGTGGTACAAGTCCTTTTGATCCAACTAACACAACATATGTACGAGTGGCACTTCCCAGCTGGTGGGGTGGCGAGCTCAAGTGCGGGAGCTGGGTGGGGTAAATTCTCAGTGGCCTGAACTCCCACCCTGGATACCCACGGCGTGTAGCCCCGGGGGCTCTCTGTATCTTCGAACTGGGGGCCTCACCGCGGTGGAAACTTACGTTACAGGCTCTTCGGCACAACAGCAAGTTCCCCGCGCAACTAGAAACACATCTAACGCGGGACCCAGACAAAACCGCACATTCGTATGACGTAGCGGAAATGGCGAGTACCACCACCACGACCACCCCCACCCCACCCCACTATAGTTTCATGGGCAGCCAGCAGTCATGAAGTGGCCGACATATGGGTTGGAGGTGGGAAATGAATCGCTATATAAACTGAACATTGGCGAACAGTCTACTTGGCGTTACCAGGAACTTTCGAATAACACGGGGCTAGCGCAAGCTTCCCCCTGATTACTGATTAACTGAACCTGCTACCATCGTTACCACCAGAGCGCGACTCGGGTACTGGCAGGCACAGGGCCTTTACCCCGTTAACGGAGCTACGCATTGACTCCTAGCATGCGCTGTCAGCCGCACGGTGGTCATTCCGGGCAGCGCAACCATGGGGAAAGGGCTCGATGCAGCTGCCTCATCACCACTATGCCTTTATATGCGGGACCAGTCCTTCGCCTGGAATCATGCGGGACCCGTTCACCCTGGCCTACCCGGCGGGCCGCGCGAGGACATCATGTGCGGATTAGGGCACCGGGTGTGAAGTGAAAGATGAATAACTCACTCCTACGTACCACCCACACAGCGGAGCGTGATGCGCCACTCGGCCGAAGCCTACTCTGCGCGTATATGCGGTTGGTTGGTTGCGAGGTCGATCTATCTAGTTCTACTGTGGGAAGTCCATAACGCAGAGAACGCTAGAGAGCAGCCCGGCACACCGCTTTCGGGTTTTCCGACACGTGGAATGGTTCCTAGGAGGGGGAGGGAAAGCCCGTTAGTGCGCCACAGCACTTCCATGTCTCACCAAGAACCAGGAGAGAGAGAGAGAGAGCCCCTCATAGTGCGCCACTAACAGGCTCATAGTGCGCCACTAACAGGGTTTTACAAAGGGCGAAAGGCCTGCATGGCGCGTTGGCATCAATATAACTCACGGCGGGTTATATAGAGAGGTGTGCCGATCACCCATGGTTTACCTGCACAAACGGTTCCGAGGTCTGATGAACTATACCTGCTTCCCATAGCACAGAGGGCCTATTGGATATCGGACCTTGAAATCAATATCGACAGTTCCACCATCGGCAGTTCCACCCACCTTGCTAGGGAAAGAGCGGAGACCCCGTATACCCGGTTTATTCCATATCGACCGTTTCTTGATATATGAGGTATGGAGAGGAACACGCCCCTTATGTAGGTAACTAGCACTAAGCCGCATGTGGTTACCCCACCCCACATAGTACAGTACCGGCACAGAACGTATTATACGAACGACGACGCGTTCATACGACGACGTAATTTCTATGTCACTAGGATGTCGCGGGTTCCAACAGGTTCACTGTTAGAAAGAATCTGAATCCGTGGATGCTTCAACCCCTGCTATACGTCAACGCAAGATCGAACTCGGCTCTCTTCGATCGAACGCACCTGTTTGACAACGACCACTAACTCGTCGCTTGGGGGCAGTAACTGGTACGGCACCGCGATAAACCGCTATATCCGTTATGCGGTTAGAGGGCAGGAACTCGTACGGCACATAGCTCACCGCTATATCCGGTATGCGTGGGTCGTTTACTGAAGGTTAGATCGGATGCCCCGCGTACCCTACCTATATGAAGAAGTATTCGGCCCCCGCCCCGAACCCGCGCTATATAAGCTCTCGTAATTCTGGTTCTTTCAGTAATCGCATTCCCGGCTCGACGCACTATACGTAGAGATCAGGGGTGATTCGCCCCTCCCGTATATGTGGGGTGTGGGGTAACTATCCCGGGGTTTGAAAACAACCTAGAGGATGTGGGGTTGGGGCGTGATATCGCTAGAGGCTCGCATGTGCAGGTGGGGGCGCGGGCAGGTTCGGGGTCGGCTACATGGTTCGGGGTTCGCTCACTCAACATACAGTCAAGGGGAAAGCTCACTCTTAGTTGTTGGCGGGGAAGGGGCCTCTCTATATAACCCCTCGCTCAGGCTCCATAATGTGTAGACGCGGTAGATACGATGTGTGGCACGGGGTAGATCAAATTGACGATGTTCAAGATGGCTTCGTAGAGCGCATTCATTTCATTTCATTTCTAGTAGGGTAGGGTAGGGTAGGGTAGGGTGTCGGGTGTCTTTAATCACGGGGTTAACCATGTTGATAAGTTGGGTCCAGAGTAACAAAAGGATAAAAACCCCTCCCCGTGAACCGGAACACAAAAACATGTGGGGTTGGGTTAACCTCGGCACCTCACATATATAACCCCCCCGCCACCCCGGCTACGTTTACTTGTGGTTCGAGCCATGCGTTTCTGAGCGGGTGTGGTGTCCAACTTTCATACACCCTGGCCGCCCGCCTTCAACCGTCATCAATAAAACCATCATAACACCTCGAATCTTCACCGTCAACTCAAACGCAATGCAGCGTGTTGGCGCTCATGGTAAGGTTGACAGCTTGGCGTTGGGCCAGGGCAAGTTGGTACTGTTACGATGCAAGCCAAATTCGTCGGACCCACATGCGAGCTGAACATTCACGGTGCACCGCTCGTGGAGGGCGAAGCTCGAGTGGATGATGCACGAGCTCGGGCCGAGTTAACAAACGCTTTTGACCGTTGACAGACAGAGCCTGGTTGCTATGTATTGTATATATGTATATGCACGAAGGCGAGCCCCGCCTGATCCATAGGTGCCGGCTTTGAGTATATCCCACCCAGGCGTATATGGTGTGCCGTACGACCGTGTATACGGAATGGTCTGTGCTGCTCAGCACCCCTGGCCTACGTAAGCAGTTCGATCGAAGTAGCATATTGACATATCGCAACAAACTCACGCCTTCGTCTACGCACATATGCTTGTGATCCGTAACCGTGAGATGTTCGTACTTATCACGCCACCGACGAAGCACACGTCGGAAGGGGGGAACCTTTGAACACATTCGACCTTCGGCCATCGACACCTGCAACCCGTCGTGCAAGCCTTTATAGGACCTTAACGCTGATCCTGGCGACGACTACTACTACTACAACCAGAACTAGCACGGTGGGGTGGGGTGGGCTGGCAGACTGCAGCAAACTCAACTAGTCTGGAACAGCCTCGCCTGGGAACAAAGCCCCCCACAATAGCCTCAAGTCGGCGTAGCTTCGGTACTTCGATCCCGCATTGTTGCGGTCTTGTCTTTGTAGGATAACTTGAGGTTGAGGAGGATAGGTGATATCCCACCGCCCTGGGTTTTACCAACCGATCATGAGGTAGTTCATCTTCCCTCCTTGTCTTCGATCGGGTCCACCATGTAGCGCCCCACATGGTCGCAACACCTGAGGTGACATTCCCCAGTCTTGGCTTTCCAACTAGTGGAATTATGGGTTTACCGGCACAAAGCAGCTTGACACGCCCAGCAGCTTTCCACTCTCCAGATCACGCCCAGGTTCTCAGTTGTTCAAACACCGTATGACACCAGAGGTCTGAATCCATGTGAATTGTCTAGCATCGCGTGGTCGTAAGTCCAACTAAGTGAGTTATGCATAGCGCGTTGTAATAGCACATCCCGCCAGGACGGTATGGTCAGAGTGCGAAGGCCCACCTTTCCCGGGGCTTGCCGTTCAGTAACGTCGAAACATCTATATAGTCGTCGCTCCACTCATATCGCCCCAAGCAGAGGTGCTTGTATATGCCTATGTGCGTGTTCTTGGCAGAACGTATAAAACCGTCGAGGCTCGTATTGAAGAGCCATTTTCATCCCGGGTTATATAGAGAGGTGTGCCGCCCGCCACTACACGTTCAGTATGTGCTGTTCATTCATAGTACATGTGTTTCATGTACTGCGCAGTAAGTACCTTCTCGAAGAACCTTAGTGAGACATGAACGGTGGGCTAAGCCATGGTGAGACATGAACGGTGGGCTAAGCCATGTAGAGGTACTTCACAGTACACGACAGCCAATACCCTATCGACGGGGAGGGAAGGGATAGGTATTGTCCACAACTCACAGGTAAGATCGGGTTGCGGGGCAGGGATGCTTTTTTGAACAGTTGTACCTCTCTAGGGTTATATAGAGAGGTCCCGGCCACACCACCAACAAAGGGGTATAACTCAAACACACAATGTGACGTCGGTAGAAGCGGTTCCTTGGACACTTATTGTTTGTAAGAGGGCAATGGCTCTAGTTGACAGTTGACCATCACGGGCTACCGAAGCATGAAGTTCAGTAGTCCTAAGTGCGGGCTGCTTTATGGTGTTACGAACTGTCTTCCCTTGACATTAGAGGTTAGTCGGACAACGAACATAACAGCCCAACCACCCCCACCGTGCTAGTTCTGATGGATGCGTAGTTACACACAAGCAGAGAGTTTATCATAGACGCTCTTTCTGTATTCCCAACCACCATAGATGGATGCGTAGTTACACACAAGCAAGGAGAGTGAGAGTTTATCATAGACGCTCTTTCTGTATTGGGGATTTTCGATACCGCGGGCCTCTATCGATCTGGTTCACTCACATTGGTGAAGCTATGTATTGGGTGGGCGCCCCACCTCAATAACTGGCCTGAACAACGCGCCGTGGATCCGACGGCCTGGCGGATTCGAGACTTGCCCCGTTGGGCGCGCCTGCGCGGGATTACCTAGCTTATCCAAGAAGGAGCCCGTGCGGGCAAGGCCCTTGTCTCTCACGGTGCCACGAGAGAAACTTCTTTGTTGCTTGTAATTGGACCCGTACGGCAAGGCGGTTTCAGCCGCTGTTGGGAACTAGATGGGCGCCACGTAACAAACAATAAGAGTTCCCCCTAAGCCCCACTGGTGCACTGCACGGTAGTTCGGGGTGCGGATGGCATCGAGGAGGGAGCAACCAACTAAGCGAGAGAGTATCTCTTCAACGATCATCACCACACTGCCGCGTAAGCTTTCTGATCGCGTCTTGTCTCTTCCGTTATCGACGATCAGCTTCGCAGCGGTAGGAACAACGCCACTGCGTTGTCGGATTTAGGGTCTCTCCCACGTGGCGGTGGGAAGCCGTCATGTAGGACGGGAATACGATAACGAAAGGCTGGAAGACGCTTCATCTCGCAGAGCGGGTCTGGTGTTAGACCTCTAGGCAGGGTGCACCACCCCACCTACCCTCTATCGCGGAGGTTTCGTCCCTCGTACGTAAGTACCAGGATCGGGATATCCTGGAAGAGTACGCCACCCGCCAATCTCTCGGGCCACGTTAACGATGTTAGTTTCGCCTCTTTAGACCAGGACAGCGATCGAGGATGTCGCTGCCGCGAACACGTACAGCTTCCCAGGACATAGGCTTAGACCTCCAGCCGTAAACACGAGGCTGACAAGTTACGCATTCACCGGTCCTATACGCATTCACTGGTCCTATACGCATTCACCGGTCCTAGAGAACCAATGAGCGGTCCAGTCCCTCCTCGGCACGTGGGGTTTATTGATGCCCGTCTCTATTCCCTCCTCGGCACGTGGGGTTTATTGATGCCCGTCTCTATGACTAGGCGCCACACACAAGCTTGTCAATCCAGGACGTACGCACGCGTACGTCGTAAGCTAGGGGTTAAGCAAGCGACCGCCAGTAATGTCGAGTCGCACAGACAAGTTGGCCTAGCACGAGGACCAGCACAGTTATTGACGTACGGTGGGGCTCAACACCAGAATGGCCTCGGGAAGCCAGATACGGGAACCTGCCGAAAGGCAGCAGCTTCCTTCCTTACTGGGGGACCCTTGCCCAGCCCGTTCACGCAAGTAAACGCGCGAGCCTTTCGATAGGGCTGAAGTGCCGGGAAGGTTCACACCTTCGGTCTCGTCTTCATACGTTGACAGGTAGGTATTCGAGGCACAAAGCGCACGCATGGCCAACGTTACGAGAGCTCCTCTTACAAACTACTTGGCCTTCCTCGTCGTATCAGTCTATGACACCACTCCACCATCCTCGGTTAACCCGTGTGCGAAGTGTCCCAGGACAGACCAGCTAGAGTCTTCGTAGGTCTGTTGTTCGACTAGTAATTTCACATCAACGACGTGTGGTGTACTCAGCATACCACCAACCAGCAGAAGACGTGGGTTGACGGAATGATCATAACACCCCAGAGTGAGCCATCGCGATGGAAACCACATGTCGTCACGTAGGGACACGGAAACAACTGCCAACGTAAACGCAGTAGAGCTGGTATCGCCTTTGCACCACTCGCACTACGTAGTCAATCAGGATACCCCACCGTTTACTTGGGGTAGTTGTAGCACCCTGCTGAACCGCAAGACTGAACCCGGCACCGAGCACTTAGTTGGGTGGCAAGCCAACCAATACAGACTAGACAGACCACGGGAATGGGAACCGTTTACCACGAAACCATTGGACATCTACGTGATATGGTTCCTCATTCTCGCTTCCTTCAGACCAGACTGAAGGCTGACTCGCCGGGACATCCTATAACATCATAAACGGGTTAAGCACAGCGAGCTCCTTCTCGCTGACAAAGGACACAGCCTTCAAGGGTTCGTACGTATACTCAGTCACCTCGGCCCATTTACCTCATCGATCTCACCAGACAACCAGCCCATAGCCACGTAGAAGAGTCAAAGTGTTATTGGCCAACAGTCACGGTATGGCGCAATTATCAACTAGGTAGCCAGTCCGCGCCATAACAAACGAGCCAGTAACTTGAGGAACTGGAGGCGACCCGCCCTCAAGGCTGCCTTCCGATACTTGTCCACTCGATTCAATACAACGAAAACAGGATTCAGAATAACCCAGGCAGCTGTATGGTACCCTTACCACCTCATTGAAGTCTAGCTCCTATCAACGGTAGCTTTCCTATCGACCAGACCAGGGCCGCCCGTAACTCTGTGATGAGACCCTAGGAGATCACACAACGATTCGGGAAAGATTGTGGGTCAGTTGCCCTGGAACAGGGTGCACACAGATACGACGCGTGCCTCACCTCTAGTAACCGCACGACGGGTAGGGATACGGGTGAGGATGCGGCCGTGGGTGGCTTCCTTACAAGAGCCCTAGACATGGCCTCTAACATCCATCCATCAGGATACGTTACACGGCACACTCATGCATGCATATATGCACGTGGTGCCACTCCCCAGTCGATCCGCAACTTACCAGTTCCGCGCTTCCAAGGCTACCCTTATGTAACCTGGTGTTGAGCTCTTGCACTCACCCTTGCCGGAACTATCTGCATGTTGGTATTCTATTGCCGGGTGATGGAATAGGTCCTCTAGACACGTCGCGCTTTCCACCGCATATATCTCACCGACGCTACAACCCACTTATCGACGACCCTCTCTATATAACCCTTCCGCAGTGTTCAGTTGCGCCGCACACACCACACCACGCCACCCACATAGTTGTTACGGTTACGGTGACGGTGACGTTGTTGATACGGCATAAAACACACATTCACAAATGACATTTCGAAGACGTAGTTCAGATGTATCTAGTTGCGTTGCTATATACGTAACCTCGCGTATGTACTTGATGAGTGATTGTCAGAGTGATAACCTTTCACAAACGACACGATATTCATACGTATTTCATAACCAACTTGTGCCACAACATGATACTGAGACCTGCGATATTACCACCGACTATACTTGGCCATATTAGTACTCCAATCCAAGTACCTTCACTCGACGTACTATCTAGCATCATTCGACGAGCGGGCTGACACCGGGATGTGTTGCGTTATGCGGACGATTGAATTGTGGGGTTGGGTAAGGAGGAGGTCATCCCGTACGCTCATATGGCTTTGAACCATGCGCCAGCTCGATGCGGAACCTTGCACGAAGACAAATACCAAGAAGATCGAATATATTCCCTCCTTCTACTGCGGGCTGGGCCCCCCGTACAACCCCCGAACTTCATATCTGGGGTTCGGACCGTACACCTTATTTTATTCCTCGCTGGCTGGGCAACCGAATTCATATACCCAACGGTGTGTTAACTAGGGTTATGGCATATCAGGAGTGACTACCCAACGTTGCGGTGAGGTTCCACAACGGTGTCACATAGCCGGGAGCGTCGCCCCCGAACGCAACAACACAGAACATTTCCCCTGAACGGCCGGCAGGAGTGGGAGTATGAAGTACGGCACCTCTGTCTCCTCTTCAACAAACCATATAACACGTATATACAAATGCTTGTTTCGAATCTTATCAGGATCAACTGAACGTGCTGATCGACAGCGAGGCTAGCCACCAACGAGACATCACCCCGTGGAATGTCCTACCCACGGCTGTGGGCCCGGCTACGCGTCCAGCGCAGACACCAACAAGGTTGGGTTGAGTAAGGTAACTAGAACTCAAGAACGTCGAGTTTCCAGGCTCCAGGTAGACGTTAGTTCCCATAATCACGTATTGGAGACTCGGGAGACCGCCCGCTTCCCCTTGTGTGAACGGCGTACATAAAGGAGGGACGTTCAGGGACTAGAACTCATGGGCTAGAGGTCTAACGCTACTTGATTTCAAATAACAGAAGAGCGGTAGGTGCACGAGGCGTGCCCGGACCAGTGTGACAACACGAACCCATCCGACCTCGATCCCAGTGCCGAGCTCTTTCCATACGAAAACCCGGGAACCAAGCACATGGTGACGCACCTATGAAGAGAAGAGTTTTGACGTGCGAGAAGCTACGGGCGGTAGCTACGGGTTTAGGAGTTCTAGTCAATAATCGGTAACTCACAATACAGGTTATTACACCCACAGAACTGAATACCAGGAATACAAATCCAATGTCTATCAGTCAGATCAACTCCAACCTCTCTGAACCACAGATGTTTGTGCCGTCTGATAACTATGAGATGTCAACTATATACCCATACCATGTAGATTGGCTAGTTGGTAGCCGTCGAACAAGGAGTCCGGCCGCAACAATACCACCTTGAACCGGTGTAACTAGCGTTCCACGCCCCGGCTATACGGTGTAACTGTGTTCCACGCCCCAGGTACCGTAGCGTAAGTGGGATACTGCCGCGAAGCGGTCCCCGCTGTACCCGCCCGTCAGGTCCTCGTTTATTGGGAACCATTATAGTACGGATATGCGTACGGATATGATATGCCCGAAGGACTGCAGCGAGCCTTCGGCGATATCGAATAGACACCGCCTGAAGGCGGGCAGAGGGTGAAACGGCTGGTTCTTCACCGGCAGCTACGGCGGGAACACATAGGCATTGTAGCGAGCCAACACGAGGCTACCCCCACCTCAATAACTGGCGTTTACGAAAGAGAGAATGCAGCTACGGTTCCTCACTGCAGCAGCGTTGTACAGGATAACCTGAAAGCGTGTCTATTCAGTTCGTAAGTAACGAGTTCAGTAATCGGATCCCCCGGGTGGGGAACTACGTACTTGAGTTACCCGTGTCTGAGTTGATCCGCTGTTGTTCTCGGCCACCACTCCACTCCACCTCCACCTCCACCTCCACCTCCACCTCCACCTCCACCTCCACCTTACATAACTGGTAAGGTTGCGGTTGCGGTTGCGCCCATATCATATACCCTGTTGCGCCCCCCATATCATATACCCTGTTGCGCCCCCCATATCATATACCCGTGAAGGAGGCATCTTTCCCTTTCCATAAGTAGTTTACGTATGCAACTCGCGAGTTATCGCACGGGCGGTGGCAAGGTTGGGCGGGGTATTCCACCTCAAGTAGAGCCATGCGGTGGCAAGGTTGGGACGACACTGTCATAGACTCACGTAGAGTACGACAAGTCAACCGACCCTGCGGTGGGCATACTGTGCCCTGCAAACACTGTGACAGTTCGTACCCGGAGGGGTCTAGGCAAGGGACAGAGGAGTCGTCATCTGCGTACCTCACAAACAACCTAGACTCCCTGAGCGGCAGGCGGTCGAGATCGTGGAGAAACAAGCTTATTAACTCGCGTTATGCAGCGTGAACACAGAAGGGCTGGCCCCGTCTCTCTCCCCGTGGACTCTCTATTCTAGCGTATTGTGGTCAATACGCAACTCATACTCGTGCCGGGTAACTCGGTGGGTGTCACTTACAGAGTCGGTGTCATTGAGTCGGCGATCCATCCTAGGGTAGAGGTGTTACAGGGGCGTGTACCTGCGTGTACCCCGATTACTGGGCTCTATATAGGGTTTCTGCGATCGTGCGATCGGGCGTATCAATGCGCAGTGACGGCGCGTCCTCCACATGCCACGCAGCCGTTGTACGTAACGCGATGCACGCTGCGTCAATCCGTCAATCACGGTAACAGGAGGGTTGCTTCCACACGGGGTAACCCACCCGGTCGATCGGTCCCTGGTTGCGATCGGGAGTTGGGTCACCCTGTCAAGGTGACTTCCTGTTGGGTCCGAACCCGGTTGTTTTTATATGGTTGTCGGGTCAGGGGCCTTTGTTAACTACGTCACCAACCATACCATACCATACCATAATATGTACGTGTGAAAACTACTTAGTACATAACTCTTTACTGACGCATCCATTCTCGTGCAACCAAGTTACCCGCCACGTAACACAAGGCATCCCTAGTGACTCCGAACAGCGAAGCCCCTATGTGTTGGAAGTCTATATATCCCCTCCAACCTGCCGCCCACTCACGCATTTGTGGATACAGATCTCTTCTGCATCCCACTGGGGCGGGCCAGCTACGGTCGGATTCGCCACGCTTCCGGGTTTGCCAGGGTTGGGTTGGCCGGAACGGCATGTAGAGCCTGCGCCGGTTTCGGTGAGGTTCTTTCAAATTCCGAGGGGAGTAGATGTCCCGTTGGTAGCTCCATTACGTTAACACCAACAACGCGAGTACTAACTACATATGCCCATATCATATACCCTGTTGCGGTAACCCGGATTTTACCAACAACGCGAGTATTAACTACATATGCCCATATCATATACCCTGTTGCGGTAACCCGGATGTAACGTCAGTCAGTGTATGAGGGGTCGACGCCCCTACATACGCCCCCCCGCATAATATAATATAATATGATATAATACCCCCCTGGTTCCGGCTCCAACGCTTGCTATCAACTAAGTCGGTCATCTTCAGAGCACAGGTTCGAGCTTCATAGTACCCCAGCTTAAACGTAACCTTTCCTCGTACGTATCTTACCGGTTCACTGCTGCCACGAAACCCTGGGCTGAGCACATATGAATATCACATCCTGATAGTTGCCATCCCTTACCGAACCAACAACTAGTTAACGCCGTACAAACCGGCACAGTTGGGTTGGGTGGTATTGGGTAACATATGGGCCCCCGTCTGCACATGCTTCGGGGGTCACGCGAGAACGTCAATGTGGGGTACTGGTTCTACAGGTAGTTGGTTATACGCCAAGTACGGGATTGGTAAGTGTTAACCCCCTGTGGGAGGTGGCATATGGGCCCCCGTCAACAATGCATACCATATGGCGACAGGGGATGGTGGGCGGTAGGTTGGGCCCTACGTACAACTCGTTACAGGGTAACCATGGGTACGACGTTACCAGGGAGGGGAACCAGTTAGTACGAGGTACCATGGTTGTACTAATGACCCCCTCTATTGTTGTAACCGTAGACATACCCTGTGTTCTGGGTTTGTTGGAAAGCTCCTATATGAGGAGCTCCTACATGAGTTCATATAGTAAGGGTGTTGGATAGTTCATAGAGTCAATCCCACCCACAGCACCACCGACCCCACCGTACTTCGCTGCTGCTTTCCGACACCCGTACATATGTAGCGCGGTTGTGGGCCCCCGGAATTGGGTTCAATACACTACTTACCACGCCCCAACCCCAGGCACGTTATGTAGTCGAAGAGCGAGTGATACTCTCCACCCACCCTCGAGGCCCCACTTACCAAGGCGCTTGCACTAATCAAGGTCCATCACCTCACCACAGCTGACCCGGCACAACGAGAATCAATATGCAGTTTCTTCCACCACCAGGGTTGGCTTGGCGGCTTCGTGAGACAGATCAGGTCTGCTTACTGGAGACCCCACCCCCACCCCCACCCCCACATATAGTTAAGGTTAAGGCCCCACCTCAATAACCCGTGAAGGTTGGAATCAGTCTTGAGTGACGCACATCGAGTCGTAATCACTCTACCAACCCTGTCGTTTCCACACCTTCGCCCGCCCCGGCAGCCACACCACCTTCTCACACCGTTGCTCCTGACAGCCTTTTGCATTACGTACATTGTAAACCGCGTATACACCGCCAACCCTAACCCCATGTACGTAGCTGGCGCAGTGAACACGGTGAAAGCAACAATTTCCTCCACCCCGTGGTGCATTACGAAACAGTGGTGCTGACATTGGGAGTTTCACCACAGGTAGTGAGGCTCATCCCAAGTACGGGCGTTCTCGTCAGTACAGAGTTGGAGTTGGTGGTTATAGGGGGGCTTCGCTTCATAACGCACTTGCTATATCAGCACTTGCTCCTATTTCTCTTGATACGAAACCTGAACCCAACTACCTTACTAACCGCAGGTGCGAACTACTAGCAGTAGACTGAAAGCGTAGCGTCTGCCCCAAACGCCAGGGAGATCAAGGTACCTAGACAACGCGCTAGGACCCCTTTCACCCAGGGCCCGTTGCATGAGGTCAGAAGCCTCTATAGCTGCCACACCAACCATAACATCCTTCCATGTTGTACATACATCTGCTGTCGCCGGCACAAGGCACACTCCCTATACCACACGGTGCCTTCACCCACGCTTTCAATCCTGGAACTTGACAGTAATTGTCCCATAGCGTCATTACCATAAGTAGCCTTGAACAATTACTGACAGTACCCTTTCCTTGTTATCCGTTACCATACGTGTTAACAAAATCCCACGAACCTTCACAACATAAACACCAGCTCTACGTAACAAGCCACGCCGACACTCACCATCTCTACGTAACAAAGTCCACACGCCTCAATCCAAGTCATAACTGCCCCTCTGAAGCCAGCATGTAGTACCGCATCAAGCTATCCCACTAGAGCCATAAACGCTCTCAGAGCCCAGTTGGACCATGAAGCCACTTACGTAACGTATAGCATTTCCATATACCGAAACCAATACCGATTCACGTTATTGACCTTCCGCAGTCAACGTTTACTCAACACAATCCATTCAATGCAGACCTTTATACGCTGTGTCCCTGGAGTCATGCCAAGTACAGTAGAGTACGTTGCGGAGGGTGCCGTGCCGCTACACCTTCATATACACGTGTAGGCTTCGTCAACTAGGCTGGTTGACAGTCACGTATAGGTTAGTCACGTATAGGTGTATTGGCAAGTGACAGTCTCGAACAGATAGGTAGGTACCGTACCGCGCAGGGCGTGGGCTTTACATTGCCTCATCCCTGACCTTGCGTGAACCCAAACGCGCCGCAAACACCCAGCTACTGTCAACGCCTTGCCCCGCGCAATAGGTGGGTAAGGGGGTGTAGGGGAAGGATGGTTGGTGGAATCCAATACGGGGTTGGGGTGCACATGGTAATCGAAAACAGGGGTGGGGAGTTGTATCTGGTGGGCGTGCCGATGTTGAAGCATGTTGTGGGCGAACGAGGTTATCTGTTTGTTGCTCAGTATACCTGCCCATTACTAAGAGAAATAAACCATGGGTTGATAACTCTATATAGCCGCTTACAGGGCTACGTAGGGGGTACCACAACCCTGATACACTAAGCCCTGGGACAGGTAGTCGAGTTCTACGTGGGCTCACAGCCAATGGAGTCGGTCGTGCAGGGAGTCGGCTCGCTTCGCTCACACAGGGAAGGGAACAGCTACACGTAGATAGCACATGCAGCCAAGCCAGCGTATGTGGGGCTACTACGTAACATGCAGCCAAGCCAGCGTTAAGGCGGGGATCTATGTTATTGAGGTGGGGGTACTAGGGTTGATCAATCTCGCGCATACACTGTCAGGGAAATAGAGTTACGACTACCACACCTCAATACCGGTAACATGGTGAAGGGTACCTGGTCGAAGCACTCACCTTGCCCCGCTACAGACGAAGGCACAGGAAGCACTCACCTTGCCCCGCTACAGACGAGAGACTCCACTCCGGTATTTGTACACCATGTTTCATGTTCATATTCAACAAATCTTCATAAGGGAGGCGGTATGCTTTATGTAGTGTCCACAGTTAGTAATGGGTTGGCTACTGGTTGCGGGGAGGGGGGGTAGTGTGGCGTTGTTGCCGGAGGGTAAATGTTGGCGTAGACAGTGCAGTAAGGTAACATCATACCTCAAAGTCTGTTGCTTGCACGGGCAGGGGTGGTTTCCAACCGTGTATCAGGAGCCAACTATGTAGCGGCCCCACCCAGTATGTGTTGTGGTCGCTGGTTGTGGTTGTTACACCGGTTCACCCTGATACGGCACCTAGTTGCCCCTTGACTGCCTTCCAAGTATGCGGACGGTCCGTCTATGTGGTCCGGAAGCAGCCAAGACAGCGTATCAAGTCTTTGTTGGATCACCGCCTCATGCCGTCAACTTCGAAACTAGTTCACCTCCCACACCGCCGTCAACGCGCGAGTGAGCAACAACGACGACGACGACGACGTAGACTACGACCACAACTACAACCACAACCACCGCATATGACCGTAGCTGCCGCTGATGAGAGGAGAGGAGAGGAGAGAGACTCGTATGCGTGTTAGTATGCTAGTTCCGGTGTATGTGGAGTGAGACTTTCCCTGACAGTTCCTGTCCCCGATACGTGCACGCTTCGCTTTCCACCAGCCACTAACGCAACTAGGTCCGCCTGTAGCTGCCGACTACTACATTGAACTCCGAAAGGCTCTGGCTCCTGGTTGATGGACGTGAGCCAGTGATTTATTTGGGTACTGGGAACTAAGGGGATCGGTTCGCGTTATGTGGCCAGTACCAGGGGGGAGAATAAAGTGAGGAGGGTAATTCAGTAGTGTAGGGCAGTTATATAAGCTCACTCTAGCGTATGTGGACTCGCCCTGGGCAGTTTCATTCATCTATTCCCTTATATAGGAGGAGGAAGGCAGCGTATAGCGGAGGGCAGCGTATAACCCCATATGCTACAGGCAGCGTATAACACCTGTCTTTTCTGTAGCCTTCGGAGCAGGGGTATTTGGGTTTAGTCGCAGGCTTGGCCGAATGCGTCGTGGGCTATGTGACTAAGTAACGGCTGCCCCCGCCCTGTGAGGGAAGCGAGCCCCCGGCTAAGTGAGGACCGCTGCATTATTGGTGCGGTCTCAGTAGCCTTCCACCTACATTATTGAACAGCTACACCTGCCCACTGCCAATATGTGCGATGTGATCGGCTATTATGTGGCTTCATATGCCACACCACATATGAAAATGCCACATAAGCGGGGCCAACCACCAGAGAAGGCTACGTATGCTGTAACCCCGGCCAGTAATGCAAGCAGGCGGTGAGCTCGAGTTATAGAGATAGAGCTAATAAACTGCCACAGAAACAATGTGTTCAGTTGCCGGGTAAGGGCAGTTTAGCGGCAGGGGAAGCGGAAGGGTAATGCAGGCAGGTCAAGAGGCAGGCAGTTCGCTGGCAGGGGTGCATACGAACCTCGACTGGCGTGAGTCCTGATACCGAAGTGCCCACTCTACATAACTGCCCGCATCCTTATTATATAACAGCCTCCCCACATAGCCTTGTTTCTGTGTTCGCTCCTGTAGTCAAGTTGGCAACACGCAACTAGTTCCGCCTCCCGTACAACCCCTACAGTTCGCAACCAACACATATGAGCACCATAAGCAGTTACAATAACCAACACGCACATATGAATAACCAACACGTGTCTATGAAGGTATGCTTCCACATTACCCGCTTTAGAGTCTATATGATCGTAGTGTTGAAAGCAGCGCTCCTTCACCGGCCGTATTCGGTGGGTACCGGGAAGGGGGTATATGTACGGTGTTCGTTCGCTCTTTCAAAGATGTTCGTTGTTGTCATCCATACCCCACCGCCCCCACCGTGCGTCAAACTGGGCCCCGAACCCCCACAGTTCCGTTCGCTAGCCGTACACATTGTGATCTCCCACTTGTCTATTATCAACCGGTCGAAACACCACCCCACCCCCACCCGTTTATGTACGCTAGCCCGCCCGCCGCCCGCCCGCCTATATAGTACGTAACGTTACTGAAGTGAGCAACTGAGGAGCTTAGTAACAGAGCGTATTCGAACAACCCGGCATACGCCCATTGTGGCCGCTAATCGATATACAACCCGGCCTTAAGCCATGAGATACCTCGGGCATTCTATGGTCCCACACATCAGTCAGTGTCAAATGGTTCGCGTATATAGGATGGGTCTATCCAACCAAGCTGGGATCGTAAGCGGTCTCAGCCCATACTTTCCAGGTTCAGGTATGAACGGCCTTATGTTGGGTGCCCATTGGTGGGTGTTGATATCAACTCAACCGAACCCAACAACTACCCCCGCATACCCCCCTGGTTCCGGCTGTGTAGTGGTTGAATCCGCATGGCCAGCCCGACGGAGCCATCGTAGGTGGGGCGGCCCGTTAGCGAGAGCACTCTTCCACGCTACGTAGAGTGACGTTCTGGTCCGTTATTGGTTGGTTATGACCGGCAATCACGACAGACCGGGCATACTGGGTGGGAGTGTAGGAAAAGGTACCAGCACAACTATCGTGAGCCGCCTATACTATATGGTGCTTGCCACACGGTAGTTGGGCAGGTTTCAGTGATTGTTGTTCGCACCGCACGCTGTCCAGGCAGCTCTTGGTTGAGCGCCCCCACCCAACGTTATCCCCACATCCACTACCGTACACAAGGATTCAAACGCACCCACCATCCATACCCCGGGTAAGGAACACCCACCCCCTGTACTAGTTGCAAAGGGGGTCACGCTCCGGAATGAGGAAGGATACACTTGCATAACGCATACTTGCTTGTGCCGTGTTCACTGAGCCTCACGTGGTTGCACTCACGTGGTTGCAAGAATCGCCACCGCAGCCTCACTTCCCTCATGCCCGCAGCCTCACTTCCCTCATGCCGTATGACCCAAGGGGCCGTGATTGTCCCCCCGCACATGGACTCAGTTCCGACAGAGAGGACTCCGGGTTTACAGTAAGACACACAACCCATTGATACTCGCGTGTTTACGTAGGGTACTCAAAGGAAACATCGTGGGATCAGATACACATGAATTACCCTTTACCAAGAACAAACTGTGTGTTACGTTACTTCGCCACCCCATCCAACGTATACGGAGCGACACCCCATACGGTATTCATGAGTGGTTGTTGCCTTTGTCACGGCAGTCACCCCAACCCCGGTGCTGTGGGCATGTTCGGGGTTACGCCCTTGGTTGTACCGTGTCTACCCCCCGCTGCTGTGGGCGTGTTCGGGGTTACGCCCTTGGTTGTACCGTGTCTGGCAAATGGGTGATTACTGAAGGAACCGTACGTCAATAACCAGTAGAGCGTTTAACGTCGACTAAGGGGGACCGGTAACCATGAAAACCACATTGGTGCTTCCTGCCTTCCTCCGCAAAACAGGCCTTTTTCCACCAATACGAAACAACTACGAAAATCGAGAACGACTACAACCTTGCGCATGATAACAACTATCTGTAACTCTCTAACGCTCGTCTATCCGATTTGTCGAAACGGATTGAGTGGGGCGGGGCGTTTCCAAGATAGTTCGATAAACCACAGTTATGATCATACGTAGGAATGGTGGGCCACCGGCTACGGAGCCGCAATAGATATAAATAGAGCTTCCCCAAAGGCATCATAAAGGATTCTAGACTCCCGCGGTATTCACAAACAAACATACGGTGTCCGGGTCACTTTCTTCGTTACTAAGGTGAAGGCGATTAGTCCCGTCGCTTTCAGTGTGGCCGGGAGGCAGGCCACAATGTTCTGGTTTTCCATACAACTACATAAGCATGGTTACGTAGGGCGACGAATCAAGGACCCCTACCCCCACCTACATAAGCCAGCCCAGCTTTCCCAAAGCCCATTGATCAAGTCGGCGGGCCAGCAGCAATGGTTGGGGCACTAGCCGCTGGTATCGTGGTTATGCAAGACGACGTTTGTTACTCTGAAGTACCGGATCGGCTGTCATACAAATGCGTCCGTTAGAAATACTCAGGTGCATCCCCAAGTATGATTCGGGGGTATCCCCTTCAAACACCGCACATGGCCTGACATCGCTTACAAAGCTGTTGAAGGATTCGGGTCACGTGCTTCAGCACCGGAGGAATGTGCCTCACATCAACATCACCGACCAGTATATCGTCACAGTATCGAACCATACGGGGGGCAGAATCCCTTCCTTTTCCAATGAGAGTCAAACTCGTGGAGAACCACATTCATTAGGAGGGGGGAGGGCGAGCACCCCTGTGGAATGCCAACCCCGGGATTTCCGTATCCCCGCCCCGTGGAATCTAACATAGTTGCTTGGGAAAGGCGCATAACGAGATTGATTAGTTGTTGGGTGATACATCCATTGGTACTTCACGCTCTTTCAACACCGAATGCGGGATCGTATCGAAGCACTTGACGATGTCAATGAAGACCAGAGCCTTAATACGAAAACCAAGATCGAGCGGCAACAATGTGCTGTAAGACACCCTATCTATATAAGGTCGAAATCCGTGTGATCGTGTGTTGACCGTGTGATCGTGTGTTGAATGTTCTATCAATAAGTACGGCTTACAGAAGTAACTGAAGAGCTTTCAACACAGGCTCAGCATGCGCGGGGGGAATGGTAAGCGGCCGGAGTCCGACCTTACCCGGCATGTAGTTGGGAAAGAATTTACGATGCAATATGCCCCCTCGTATCTCGGCCCCTTCGTATAGATCGGATCCGCCAAGGTCCCGCAATATACCATTCCTAAACGCATACTTAGTAGACAAACTTCGACGAGTACCAGACCGTTGCACGTATGCGAAATGTTTCAATCGAAGCAATGCATGTCGATCGTCGACTTCAGAAGAATACGGCCCATGTATGGCGTGGTTTCTTCAGTGTACCTGTCTCGATATATATGAGGTGAGGAGATCCCCGATTTGATAACACTTGAGTTCATAATGCATATGAAACAATATAACTTGAAGAGGGTGCATATGACCTTGTGGAAGGAGGTTGGACAACATACGCTAGCACTACCCGGGTTCCGCCCAACCCACGGTCCAGCATTAACGCGCCGTGTAGTGCCCCATGCACAACCGAACTGTTCCCACCCCACCAACTTGGCCCGCTTCACCCGAATGAGGAAGGAACCACTAGCGATACGCCGACTTGCGGTCAAGGGGCGTGTGAACTGAGGAGCTGATCGTGTTGTTAATATTCCACCAATAGGATGGGCAGACGCAGACATCTGATAACGCGCGTGATTACCCCTATGCGCCGTATGCCTAGCCGCGTATACTGTACTAGTAACCATGCTCATGTGAAGGTCTGCTCTATATGAATCGTATTTACCCCCCAGCACAGTAGTGCTAGTTGTTGTGTTCGTTCGTTCTGAATTCATCCCATTATCTAGAATCGAATGGGCGCTGAGCAGATCCAGATTATATCCCAACGAGTGTGATTGCAGCTTAACACGTGCGGTAGTATCTCTCGTCGAACTGCTGTACATGAACCGTGGGGTTGACTGCTTGGGGAGATCCGGGTTTTATTCCCTGGAACCTCAATGAACATGTTACTCCCTTATCCTCCCTGGCGGCCGGGTAGGGATGTGCCCCTCTCTCGCGGTGGGTCGCTCCCGCCTCTCTCACTTCGATGGGTGGCGGGGCCTCGGGGGGTACGGGCCGTAACAACCCACCAACCCAAGTACGTAACCATGGGGCGAACCAAACCCCACAACCCCGATACCGGCTACATGGGATACGTTTTGTACTTACGTAACCCCCATGTGCCTTTTCGGCCTTTGGTTATGGGAGGTAACAAGGGTGACCATGTCAAGCTGCCAGGTCCGACCATCCCCGACGAAGGAGTGACGGGCTACGTACCAAGAGGTGGGTACGCTTCAACCGAACGAAGTGAGAGATGAAGAAGCGCATAAAGCTCTTGGTACCGAGAAGCCACACCTATGTGCTGAGGCAGGAACCCCGGAGGTTATCATGAGGCAGCCGAAGCTACCCCACACGTGATTCCGCGACCACCTTCCTTGGTAACGCGCCTGGAGCTTGCACCAAGCCGCCCCCTATATACCCGTAGGGGTGGGGAAAGGCTCTTGATGCTTGGGTCAGTGGGGAAAGGCTCGGTCAATAAAGGGAGCCCACCCGCTACAACGCCCGGCTCCAAGACCGCAACTATGGGTTCGGGGGTACCCCCCGAATACGGCGTTCATCGTCCCCGGATTACCGTATATAGGAATCATCTACGGTGAACAAATGATTGTGAGTGCGAGCCTCCACACTGCCCCGTTAAGTCCAACCCAACCGCACCGCGGGGAACGCAACCGAACCGATCGCGCACAACCGCAACTATTATATCCCCCCCGCATACGTGGCCCGTTCTACCCCCTGGTTACGGCCGGTTGGGAGCATATAGAACCGAGAGTGAACCCCAGAGAACCGAGAGTGAACCCCAGCGCAACCATCGATTACGCAATATCAGGCCTGGCCCAACTGATAGCGGGAGCATATAGAAAGCCATAGTCACCGGCGTACGCGATATCGGAGGAAGGCAATATCGAAGGATGTCGCCGATGCCCAATGGCACCACTTGCGTACGCTTCGAAACGGCCAGCCGTGAAGCGGGACCCAATACGGTCAAGGTCCTGCTGCAGAGGACCGTATATGGAAGCACAGTGCCAACAACCTCCAACAATATCAGTGACGTGAGTACTCCAACAACTGCCGACTACCCACGTTGCGGGGGTAGATTCATTCTCAGTCGAACATCCCTCTCCGAAAGCTGGCTGGCCGAACTCCGCATTACCCCCCTGGTTTCGGGCCGCGGCGAAGGCGAGCTCTACCCCGAGATCGCCACTATGAAGGAGCCAACACCGGGTACTAACGGCCCTTCGTCTAGCAACTGTCCCGCTCCCGGTATGTAGGGTAGCGGGAACAACCGCCTGGCCGATTTCCAGGTCAGAGGATATAGATGCGTCTGTGCGCGGACTACTAGGGCACAGAAGCCCCCCTATGCGCGTCTCGCCTAGGCCGGGCAATTACGAGGATTGGATTCCCCCAGGGACCTCACCCAGTGGGCCGACATCCACCGTGCGTTCAGTGGGAAACGGCACGGATCGAAAGAACGTTGTTACCTGGGTATATCGGGTCTCACTCAGTCTGGCTTTCGTGTCAATTAGGGGGCCTTTGTTACCAGCCGTACTTGTTGGGGTGGGGCAACCGACGCGAGCTTTGTTTCATCCTCGGGGCAGCATAACATAACAACAACTACATAGGCGGGGGGCCTTGATACCTGTATACGGGGATTTTCGGTCCTATGCCTTTGTACGGGGTACAGTCGCCGCACAATCCAAAATGCCGCCCTTCGGGTCCCCTACGTAGGCCCACCATCCCCTGGCTCTCTATATAACCCCGTAGTTGCTGTTGTTGGTTAACAGGTTTATCAACATCAACAATCTCAACAATCGGCGGGACGCGGCTGAGCCCCTAGGTAACCCGTTAGTCACGCTTCAGCCGCCTACATGAAGTTCCCTCATATAGGCGGCTTTTTCAGATACCTATAGACCTTCCACAATACAACCGACACTATGCTTCCAGTACTGACCATACCATAACAGATGATTCCATTTCTGACCTATAGGGAACTTCCAGTCTAGTTTCACCACCGCTTTACGCTCGTACAGTTGCTCTTCCGCACGGTATAGCAGCTCTCTCTTCTTCACTTCAATAACAGCGGTTTGTCTGGAAAGGGGTAGGAGGGCGACTAACGGAGCGGACTAACTGCTTCGCACATGTCTGGAAAGGGAAAGGTCCACCAATAGCCAGGTAGTATCAGCCCTTCGAACGCCAGAAAGCGCGAACCGCAACAACAACTATCCCCCCTTTGGTTGCGCGGGGTTATACCCCCCTGGTTTCGGGTTTGCCTACTGTTCTTCGTTATTTGACCGATCAACCGCACGTGGCATAAAGAGTTTGATCTGGTTGACCGGTTATATAGAGGTGTGGTAACCCGCCACGTAACGAATCATGTTGGCGGCATTCTTCCTCGTACCTAGCCAGGTATGGCGGCAAGCCGGCTATACAGGGGAGAGGAAGGTTTGTGTTGGTGGGTGGTGAGGTGAATCCTTCCGTTGATTAGCGAAAGGTTAATGCCTAGGTTACGGGAGCACTCTGAGCCCATTGATCAAGTTACCGGGCCTTGCGTACTGAACACCCCACATATATAACCGGGTATGCGGGGGGGCGTTGTTGGTTCGGTCACCTCGCCTTCGCACACCTGAGCGGGTATGTACCGCAGCCTGAGCCAGGGCAATAGTTCCATCAGATATCCTACTTGAGCAATAGTTACCTCTTTAGATATGATGTAACTCTAAAGAGCTTCATATCGTTGATTCGGGGCCGTATTCGGGGGGCGACGAGAACAAAACAACCCTCTCCGGCAGCGGTATCTTGCTATCATTCACAAACTCGGTCCATTCAGACGAGTCCCCCTCAGGGTCCAGGGATAACTCGCACTCCTGGGAGCCTAGTATTTCCTTTATGGCTTATCTAGTTTCGGGGAATGTCCGCATCAGGTATCGCTCGGTGTCGGTGTCTTTGGATGGGCAATACCAATACGCGCACTCACCAACAGCCGGCTTACCGGCAAGCTCTGGGTCGTGGGCCCTCGCCGGGAGCACGCAGACAGCGAGCGCGCGCTTACCATCTGGCCAACGGAAACACACAGGGCGCAATCCCGAATCCTCCTTGACGTTTCCCCGAAGCCACACTTACTTATAGGGACCCGGGCGGCCCATTCCGTTTCTTCTGATAACCCGCCAATTGCCCATAACTCTGAAGCCAGGGGTGCACCCGGCGGCACTGCAGGCTATACGGGCTAGTAATCGGTGGACGACAGACCGAAGGTCTAGTAAATAATATACATATATGGCAGAGTCTTCGGTAGACGAATGGATACCGGCGATCATTGTTGTATCTGGTTCGGGTGGTGCTCCTCCCGGTGTGGATCGGGCTGAAAACCATGTGCGAAAAAGACCCCCTAGTTCCGCTAGATGCGTAATTAATCTTCCTCCGCTCTTCTGTAGCTATTCGGTGGGTGGAAGACAAGACGATCTTTCTTTCTCTACTTGATCGTCTTCGAATTCACGGCAGGCAGGGGTCCGACCTGTGCAATTTCCGTTAGCCGCAGCGCTGGGTCACCTTCCTTCATGCTGCTGGGTCACCTTCCTTCATGCTGGGTCACCTTCCTTCATATATGTGCGTGCATTATGGACTCATTCTGGAATCCGGAATGTAGTCCGTCGCCCACGGGTCAAGCGTTGGCTGCCTTGGGGGTACTGGGCAGGTTGCATCCAGGTGGATTCCTCCGTCTTGTACGTGCAGCCAAACTAGAGGGGGACTTGTCCCACCATGCTGGTGCTCCGTCCAACGGCGTTACAAGGGAAGGGTCTCAAGCGCGCGCAAGTGGCATGTCTCCAAGTGGCATGTCTCACTTACCTGGAAATATCACTCGAACACCATATGCAGAACTATTCCCAGTACAGGACCACTCGGGCATGCGCTCATGGATCCGAGGAGGGCGAACCGGGAACCAACCACCGAGGAACTTCACTCGGAGAACAGCTTCTGAACAACCACGTCAGGTTTCCAGCAGAGTCCATCGCTGGCTTGTGGGTGCGTCTGCTTCTTGGGTGTTGTGTTGTGCACCACACGGAATCAGCGCTACCTTTCTGGGGTGCAATCGTGGTTATGGTTAGAGGGTCACTGGGAGTATGGGGGCAAAGGCGACTCCGCGTCACAAGGGAGTGGCCCAGATTGCTGCTGGACATGGAACTGGGCGAAGTATCACTAGATCCAACTCAGACCGGTGCGCAAAGCATGGCGTTTCCTAGCGGACGCTTTCCACATCCAGTCATCGAGTCGTGTCAACCGAGACTGTGGCGCTGGGTGCAGGGGCAGCATCCTAGCCCGAGAGGTTGCTACGGAACTCGTCCTAGCAGAATCCACCACATCGGGGTGAGTGACTACGGAAAGGATTCCAGAACTATGAGTTCCCAAGGCCCCTTTTTGAGACGCGCCTAGTGGGGAGGAGTCGAACCTCGCCACCTTCCTCTCGCCTACTCACGTGGGGGCCTCCCCTGGGTACTTTGCTACGGATTGGCCGGGGGTTGACCGGACTCCTACCGAAGTGAGGGAAGGGGTCTCCTACGTGTCAGACGTTCCAAGCCAGGTTACGCTGTTCTCGTGTCCTGGCCGGTAGGCTGACCACCAGTATGACACCTGGGAAAGAAGCCCGTATTTGTTGTAACGGGCAGGTGATATTGGCTCCCTGTTCAGTTTCGGGTCGTGGGCACGTTCTTCGATAGTTCGGGATTTCGAACCGCCCATTCCGCCGGGCGAGTGGTCCGCATTCCCGTGTTGGACGTCCAGCCTCGCAGCCGCCGGGTCTCCCTCTTGGTGGGCGGTTGTTCAAATGGGCGATTAGATCGCGCGCCCAAGCGTTTGGCCGAAGGCGGATACATATGAATGAAGAACAGACGGAAAGAACACGGGCGTTTCGAGCGCAAGGTGCATGGCTCACGGATACATATGAAGAACAGACGGTGGTTCTTACATATGCACTCTTGTACAAGGAACCATGCGCTCATGGAAAACCAAACCGGTCGCCCATCGTGAAGCTGTACGCGATCCCGCAATCCAGGACTTGTAACAATGCTTCCGTCCTCCCTTGTTAACTCGATTGGTTGGGAAACATCACTGTTCGAGTCCCAGGAGTTCTATTCGTCCATTCATATACAGAGGAGGGTCATGTTGGGTCCGGACCGCGGCCCATCCAATAGGCGGTTCCCTATAAGCCCACTGGTAGTGTTCGGCTCAAGGGTGGTTGGCTGCAGGATAGGGGTATATTCGCCCACGGTTGGTTATTGAGGCGGAGACATATGGGAGCATATATACACCGCTATACCGGATACACATACCGTATATATGCGGCGTACAAGCCGTTACAGGGTCGCAGGAACTAGTCGACCCAACCATCCTCCTCGTTTCCCTTCCGCTTGAGCGGCAGCCCTTCAAAGCAAGAGGTTACCCTGGGGAGCATAGCAAGGCGCAACACCTCTCGATGCGTTTCTGGAACCAGTACGCAACGACCTTGATTGATTCCTTACCACCTTCCGCCATATACTGGCGGGACTCCTTGACGTGGGTGGAGCATTCGACCCCTAGTAACGCGGTTACTGGGGCGGGGTAGGCCGGTTATTGAGGTGGGGTAGTCGCCTCGCGCGAACTACTCACGCCCACACTGACGACGTGGGGATCGCCCTCGGGGGCAAGCAAGACACGGGGAGTAGGGAGCTCCCGGTGGTTGCATTTGTGCGGTAGGGTAGGTATATAGAGTGAGCCTATGTCTACGGTTACATGTACGTATATAACAAGGGACCGAGCACCTTATATTGAGGTGGGGGGCTCACTTGGAGTCCATGCAGCTCCTAAGCCCACGTGTAGATCGGTCGGTCGTGCTCCGCCGTTGTGCCATAATGAGGTGTCGGTCTCTAAGTACCTGGTACTCGTATGACGATTTATTCTTCCTAACTGTTCCTAAGCCAAGGAGCAAGCGCAGATATTCGTTTACGGTACACAAACCCAAGAACTCCGCGGTACATAGAGGAGTGGGGTGTGTTACAGGAAGAGGAACCATTCACCGGAGGTTGAGTCCGACTACCCCATGCACAGATGTGCCCCTTTGGGATGTCCGGAGGGTTGGAAGTGTCTCACTCCAGATATATTGGTCTAAAGCGGTTTCCGTTGAGTCGCCGCTGTGCCTTGTACTGTTCCGTCATTCATTGTTTAAGCACAAAGGCAGGAGGAGCCAGCTTACTCACTCAGCACCACCACTGCTATTACGCATCATGTAAGGATGGTGGTAAAGGAAGGATATCTGCAACCAAGATAGGGGATGGTGGGCGTCGTATGGGTGGGTGTGGGTTCTACCCCCCTGGTTTTGTGGCTTGCTCTGGCTACAGATCCTCGTTACATAAATCCCGATCATGGTACCGCGTATAGAGGGACGAACCCACTGCCCGGTAAGTGGGGTTGCTGTGAATCCAGCTACTCGGCCCCACCGCTTGAGTCGGTCGGATACGCTATGTTGGGTGTTGCGCCTCACAGGTGAACTTACGGTAACCAGGTGAACTTACGGTAACCCGATCCCTTGTAACGGCTGCCGTGGAAACACGGTTAGAACCATACGTCCTCCACGTGCGCGCTTCAGAAGGACAACTCCCCACGAGGTAAGGATCCTCCGATTCGGAGCGGCTCACTACCATGCACAAAGGGAAAGGCAACAAGTCGCTCTGCTCTCACCTGGGGCTCGCCGGGTAGCGTCATTGTATCTCCTCCAGCTGGACTTGGAAGCCCGCTATATAAACATGATGTGCGGTGAACACCAATCCCGGTTAGCACGCTTCTCGCTGGGCACACTGATTTCCCTTCCCTTCCCAGAGTGCGAGGTAAGGCAACCATCATTGTCTCCCGGACGAGCTGCAAAGCGCAACATAACGGTAACCGTTCGCACGCTACGGGGATCAGGTGGGTGGTATACACAATACTCCTCTTCGATTTCACACCGGGGTTGGGGCGGGTAAGTAAGTCAAGTTGTTTGGCATCGGCACCTTCTTCTTTCTATATAGTTGTTGGACCGGGTGGTTGTTAGTATATCCCAAGCACGTATTATCTCGTAACAGGGTAGGAGCGACAAACACATGTACAGGAAGGTGTATACCCCACCGTTATTGACGTACGGTGGGGCCAGTAACCACCGTACCGCATCATACCGCCCGCCCGGTCGTTCGCTGTTCTACATGGGGGAACGAGTTACAAAACGGATAGTTACGTCACTCTGGTTCGGGGTCGTAAAGAGGGAAGGGCTTTCACCAGTATATATACCAACATAGTAGATTACGCCAACTAGCACAGGCAGGCTGTCGTCGTTGAACCGTACATCACGGCTGCGCAGGGCACGCCCACCCCTTCCTCTTTGATGTTGGTGGGGCAGATACTATATACCAACATCGTATCTGGATCCAATTAATAGCCAAAAAGCCAAGTGGGCGCCCCACCCCACCTCAATAACTGCACTGTTCCGGGATTACGGTGGGCCCCACCCCACCTCAATAACTGCACTGTTCCGGGATGTAGCCAACAAACCCCAACCCCTTCCCTCTTTACGTAACTATCCTGTAGTTACGATGGATCCAACTTCGCGTATGTGGGGGCCAACCCCCTACGCCAACAAATATGTTTAACAAGGGTGGGGTTCGTCCGCTATCGTCAGTAAGCACAGAAGGTTGCATTTACGGTCTTCTGTTCTGCCTGTTTGTGTTTGTTCACCCGTTCGTTCTTATTGGAAGAGTAGGGTTCCTTACCGCCATTTCAAGCATGTAAGGCACGCAATGCCTTTTGGGCGCTTACTGTGCACTAACAACCGATACTTACTGAAGAAGCTCTTCTGGTGGTTTTGCCCGAAGCGACGAGGGACGCGAATGCGCCACCACCTCCAATGCTCTTCTACCCGGGTCCCCATGACCCCCATCCGCTCCAGAACGGTAGACCATCCTACCATCATAAGTATCTTTCTTGGTCAGCAGACCGGAACGTAACAACAACATGGAACTACAAACACCGTACATATGCGAAACTAGAACCCCAGATAACGCGCCAACTCTCCAGCCCACAACAGTGTTCTACGCTCGCTACGCGATAAAGCCTACCGCCGGGTTCAAGTATATTGTTCACTGTTACATCACTCAATTCACCGAACGGGGAGTGAAGGCGTAAATGGAACTTCTATGGTGGGCGGCATATGTATGTATGTATGTATGTAGTTGGTCGAACAATCCCTCATAAGGGCATGCATATGGTTTACTTATTCCATCTAGTTACCCACGGCGCAGGAACAACAACTATATTGATGAGCTCCGTAGGGTGATGGCGAGTTTCCCCCTGCCCTGGTAACGTGCCAGAACGGATCGCTTGGGCTTCCACTAGGAAGTGTTTCGATTATACCCGTAGCATCCGTGATTACTAGAGGGGAGGGTTTAACGGTGCGACATACGCCAAGGACTCGTGGTTTCATATTCCATTCCAGCTGGTTGAGATACACATGGGAAAGGTAGGACTATTTCCGTATACGAAAACTATCACTCCTTACTTCCCCCCTGACCCGCCTACCTATGTCTACTTCCCCCCTGACCCGCCCGCCTATGTCAGGTTTGTAAAACAGCCGGAGCTCTCTGTGCCAACTGAAGTTGCTACGGGTGGTATTACGTATAGTTGGGGGGTCGGGTCGCGGTCGCTTCCAGAGTAGGAGAACGCCTTGATGTCCCCGACTGCAGTGGGGTGAGGGCGGCATCAGTAAACTCCTCGAGCTAGCTCCCACCGCCATAACACCTTGCTTCACTCCCCCCTTTATATCACTCACCGCCATAACACCTTGCTTCACTCCCCCCTTTTTCTTTATATACTATATATACGATACGCGTTGATATATACGATTGGGTCCGGTTCCAAGATACAGAGCTGGCTCTGCTTGCCCCTCACACCCGTCTGCGGGATGCACGTAGGTGCGCCACCCGGAGGAACCTGACCCGCACAGGGAAGGGTCAATGGGTCAGACCGATGCGCCAGTATCCACCCACATGTGGGCCCGGGTATACTCGTGGCTCTTGAACGGAGCTGAGCACGTTGGCCCAGCCCCAAGCTCCGTGTTAGTAATATGCGGGGCTATACGGTAGCCGGGTGAACTTGTTGCCTGACGTGACCTAGAGTTGCCGCACTGCTGCCGACCCAACCGCATAATGGAATGGTTACGAAGCACTATCATGATCGCAGTTGGTGCTGCGAGTGTTATCGCACGCACATTTATTATGGTCAGAAACGGTATAGACACAACTGCAAGAAACACTTCCATAAGGTGTATCATGACTTGCTTGGCGTTCCCTATGAGCTTCGGCCGCTACCCCTACCCTATGAGCGCACGCCAGGTAAGTAATCGCTGCGACCTATCCCATCGTGGCGGGACCGTGCTTTACGTCATGCCGTCAGTAGTTAGTGTTGTTCGCGCTGGGACTACCGTAACGGCGTTGTTGTCATGGCTTCCGTCGCAACCGAGGGTGCATATCGAAAGTGTATACGGTGCGGCGGCTACCCCACCTCAATAACCGGGTGGGGAGGGAAGGCCTTGTTGCGCTCATGGTAAAGCACATTCGGTTGTGCTTCGATAGGATAGAGCACTGCATACTAAACGAAATGACTCAGTCCGGGATTGAGAATAGATCTCTGAGACTGAGTTGGTCTTTGATGACAGCCAAGATTCTGTTACTAGAGGGGAAGACTCATTCTGTTCCTGGCTAGCATATTCCCCAAGATGCTGCACCTAGTCCTGTATTGATGAACGCGTATCTGTCGTTCTTGGACTCGTGTGCCTTCCTTCCTCTCTATGTAGCTCGCTATGCAGACGAGATAGGTTTCGGGCCGCAGCGTATGTATATAACGGTAGGCGGTTCCTCGCTTGAAGCTTCGTAACTGGGCGCGTACTCAAGGGCCCATGGCCGGGGGTACTCGGGGTAAGGCCTTGGCGGTTCGATAGACAACACGGTAAGCCCAACGATGCGGTGAGACAGTTACCTCATAGTGCGACATGCGGCCCCGTACAACACGACAACTTCGAGCTTGTAGAGCTACCGCACTACACCGGCAACTACCTTACCCTCCCGAACCCCGCAGCACACTTAGTACGCAGCACACAGTTTATAATAGTGTGCGTTTCAGCATATACCCCGCAGCACTGCGTTTATAATAGTGTGCGTTTCAGCAGTTTCTAATAGTGTTTATAATAGTGTGTGTTTCAGCAGCATATATATGGATATGGTATGTACGCCGGCCGAAAGCTAGGGCTGGTTGTTGTTACAAGAGGTGGGCTCGCCTACCTAGAGACATACGATCAACAAATATCTGCACATACTCTGAAGGCGCTCAGAACAAACATCAGTTATGTGCCCGAAGGCGATCACCGTGTTGTCTATATAGACCGGACAGGGCAGAAGCGGGTTGCTATAGACCGGACAGGGCAGAAGCGGGTCGCCAACAAGGAAGGCCCGCCGGAACGACGGACGCCTGCCGCGCCGAGGGTGGGGTTGGTCACGTGCGGAATATGGTATGGTTGGTGTGGTAAAACGCGGTGGTTGGTATCAGGTTGCCCTCTCAATAACCATAACAGTGCCGGTTGCGGGGTGGGTTGGAACAAGTCCACTTATTTCCCCCCTACCAACCCCCGCCCACGAGTATATGAACCGGGCGTGACCCCCGAAGCCATATATACAATACAGGGGCCCACCACGGTTGTGCGATAAGCCCACCCAACCCCTTGTACTACGGGCGTGACCCCCTACCGGGTGGCCCCACAACATCTCGCGTCACGGAAACTTCGGGGTTATATAGAGAGGGCACATATCAGGTTGCCCTCTCAATAACCATAACAGTGCCCGTTGCGGTTGGTTTACATATCAAGGTTTAACGTCGCTGTTCAGTGAGGAATCAACAATGCCTTTCTTCAAGTGAGGTCAACTATCAACTGCACACGATATGCTTGCTCAACACCCACTTGCCGCGTTGTAGAGCGGGTTACCGCTTGCCGGGATGGGGGCGGAATTATTGACGGTGGGCGCTTGCCGGGCTGTAACTAGTGGAACTGGAACAGTATCTGCACGACAGTGATTCCAACGCCAGTTACACCGTAAACTAGGGTAACCGCTCCTCATGCACGCGTGACTCTTCCTTTTCCAACACCGCTCCTCACGCACGCGTGACTCTTCCTTTTCCAACAGGTTTATGTAGTACTAGAATCATCCCGCTTTATCCGGAGTAGGTAGGTTGTGATCGAGTAGGTAGGTTCAGCACCCAGAAAACGAACTAACGGCGAAGTCAACACTGCGAAGCGGGAACCATACCGTTACTTGGTGGGCGGTTACAACCGGTTACGACAAACTAGCTCTCACCGTTACTTGGGGTTTCCGCACATACGTCAAGGGGGATAACGTCGAGGGAACATTCCGAAACGTACGCGAGAAAGATATATGAAGACTATGCAACCTTCGTCAAGGAAACGAACTTGTTCAACGTATCGCCGGGAGCTTATCAGCCCTACCCTACCCGTATATCGCTGGGCGCTTATCAGCCCTACCCTACCCGTCATATATGGGGTTCAACCTTATCGATATACAACATATGATAACTACAAAGGACAACAACGGCCCCACCTCGTAACCCCACCTCGTAACTGGAGCGCCGAAAGATTCGGGAAGCCGCCCCATCAAGTGGTATTGGGAATAGAACATGATAAACGGTGCGGCAGGTAGTTATGGTATCCCATGTTACGCCGTTACATACCCATATAACCGGGTAAGTAAGGTCTCCGTCCACTTACCATTCCGCCCACCGCCCCACCTCAATAACCTGGCCTGTAACCCAACACGATACAACCGAGTTTCGGGGCGTAAAGCCCCCTCCTCTCACGGTAAACGGAGGAACGGGGAACTCGCGACAAAGCGCCGGTTTATGTATCAAGGTGGGAAGGCTACAAAGGGCTGCTCCTCCTGGACGTTGTGTCCTGTTTCGATAGGGTACCGCACGGCAGACTTATAGCGGAACTTCGTAACTACGGAATCGACCCGAGCGTCCCGCACGCTATAAAGCAATTCCTGACTACACCAATAAGGGACGCGCACGGACGGGACTTTACTTGTACGGATAGGGAGGGGCATCCCTCAGGGCAGCTGTGTCTCGCCCATACTGCAACATCTCTTCCTCAACTCTGTAGAGCAAGATCTCTTCCTCAACTCCGTAGATTGGAAGAACAAGGGACTTCTTTACTACCTCCGGTATGCAGATGACCGTTTCCTTGGACTTACGTCGGCAGGGGGAGAGGCAGAGGCCAATAGGCAGGTAGCGCTACTCGCTGACTTCGGGCTTGAATGCAAGTTCCAGATCCTTGGCTTTAGGGAGGTTGGGAAGCACGTGGGCGTTTACCGGGGCGGGTTCAGATATTCGTCCCCCACTGACGGCAACTTGTTGGTGGGAAGCTCGCTACTGGAACAAACCCCCAGCCCATGTAGCGGGCGACACCCCAGCATCAGATATTTCGTATGAATCGGGTCACGCGGCTGCCGGCTACCGTAACAACATAACCAGTTGTATCTGCACAAACCCTTATGGTTGTATCAGGGTGGTCGGGTTCGCCCGTTGCTTCTTCGAACGGCTGGCCTGTTCCAGGCTGCTCGGGGTTGTATTGAGTGAGGTTATCAGCCCGCAGTTTCATGCGGCGTTGCATAATAGAGAATCCGGAACTAACCGTTCACGGTAACAGACGGCTTCCATTCCAAGCACTACAGAACTGGAACTCTTGGTAGTGCCACGTTGTCGCGAGTTCTGCGGCCGGACTGGGTAGCGTTGTCCGGTGGGACAGATATATACGAAAGTGTATGGGATGAAACCGGCACCGCTTTGTTGGCCGTACCGTGTTCCGCTACGCGACACTAAGGGAAAGGGGGCAACATCGACGGCGGCGTATCGTATCGTAGTACGGGGGGTACCCAACCGCGCCGGTACATACGCCCCCCTCGCATACCCAGTAACTTACCCAACCCCGATACCTAGTTCGAAAGCGAATTCTCTTATCTAGTGAATGCGGCGTTAGATACCTTCACTAGATGTGAGCTCACTTATCGAGGTGTGCCCCACCCCACCCCACCGTGATACGCCGGTCTTGGACTCACCTTTCCTCCCCTCTTCGCGGGCGTACTCCTCCTTGAGCGTGTTCGGGGCAATGTGAGCCATGTTGTACACGAGGGCGAAGCGTCGTGTTGTAGGAGAACACCAGTGAGCTTTCGCGCATGCTACTACTACTACTACGTATACGTAAACTACAACTACAACGTAAACCACGACTACCGTTTATTGACGGACGGTGGCCGCTCGCTGCGGGCGGCGTGCGTGCGTGCGGTTATATGCTGGTGGGGTGGGTGGGTGGTCGGTGCTGCTAGTTCCGGATAAAGGCGTATGTAGTATCCAATTGAATCAATCTTCAAGAGAGACGCGGACACACAGTTGGTACGGTACAGAAGCGCCTCCGCCATGTGTTTGTTTCTTTCATGATGCAACCCCGCGCCACAACGATGGGATGGGTTTGTTGGATTTACTAGCACACCTTTCTGTAACGGCGAGGTACGAACATTGATTGAGCCAGTCCCGGGGTGGGGGACATCGAAGCGTGAACCCCGTCAACACACACACTTTCACACATCCAATCACGAACATGATGTGGGTGAGTGTGCTTCCATATGTGCTGGCAACTATCCATCCTTTATGCATGTACGGTGTCACAAATGACCTTGTCTCTGACACCACCGATCAACAGCTTCTGGTTTCACATTCGGATTGTGCGTGTTTCTATATGCCCCTGTTGCGCGTTGGGAATACCAATACATATGCTCGCCGTCCGGATTCCTATGATGTTATCTTGAGCTGCTACAGTACATATCTCACAACAGTACACCTTCCACATATGCTGCTGCAGTGACGACGTGCCCACAGTAACAGCCATATGACCGGTACGAACAGAACAGCACGATACTACCCGCACCTTGTGCCGCTTGTGTAGTGGTTTATGATATTGACCAGAAGCCGCCGACCTTGTACGGGGGTATGCGGGGAAGGCGTTGTTGGGTCGGTACAGAAGCGCGGATACCAGCCTCTGCACTAACCATGCTAGACGTGTTGTGTGAGTGGGTGGGGCATCTACACCGTTCCATAGCCAGCGAAACTACCGGAATGTTCGAGCCTTTCGGACGAGCTTTCCACATTAGTCGCAGCTACCCGAACGAAACCACACCATCCAGCAGTTCTATAATCGAAGACGGAATGACTAAGCCGAAAGGCAGGCCGGCCTTCTATGCGACCTTAGTTGCTGCTACTGGATCGACCATCAATATCCTATCCACTTTGAGTAACTAGCTCTGATAAAGCTACCCTTCCACCCCGAACCGCACAACGGCTACTACCTTACCCAGGGGGTGGTGGGCGTCGTATAGCCGGGTAGTTGTGTTGTCCCCCGTACGACGGCTCCACTATGCCGGGTAAAGGATCGATACTCAAACTCGCAACTCCAATAGAATGGCACTCCGCGGGCCCAACTATTCCCTATATCGTTGTCACCCGTGACCCACTGTCAAAGACCGAACGGTCGGGGGTTCGGGGCGGGGGTACCCCCGAGGGCTCGTGCTTTGACTCACTATCCGACGGCTTCTATAGTCACTAGCTGTGGATCCAACAAAGACTAACCAACTCGTCACCGCATACTATACATAGCTTGATGGACCCAGTACCGGCACGTCGAGGTATCATCCCGAAGCTAGTCTGTGAGGCAGAATGCGCCGGTGAGAACTTCACCCACTTGCTGGGGGGAATAGAGAACAAATCCAGCGAAGCCCCCCTCTGGGAGCTGCTTGATTCAACCAAGCCCGGCGGGGGCGTCCGTCCTTTGAAAAAGAAAACGCTCCGAACTCAGTAAGCCGAAACCTGGGGAGGGGATACCCCCCGTACGTGTGGTGGGAGGGATAGTTTACGGAACCATGAGCGTGCGAGTTCGAACCCGCGGCATCGAAACCAGTAGATCCGGACCTTGCAGTTTGAATCAGCGACCGTGTGAAGGTATCGAACCAGATACTACCTACAAACGGACATACGCTAGTGAGGGGCCCTCGATGGAATCTCCGGCCCTCAGCACTCACCCTCGATCCGAGATCGGCGATCTGATCGACGGCGGGAATACTGTATTGGTAGAGCCTTCCCCCGGTATGGCGGACACCCACAACTCTGATTCTATACCTTACTCTGGACTCTAGAGACAGGTGTAGTAGAGCGATAGAATACTGAATGCGTTATACACAATACCGGCAACAAGGTATGAAATGAACGGTACCCGTGATGTACAGGTAACCGCTTCGCGGGCGTTACTCGTGCCGTGAACCGGTCACTCCTCTACATGCGGTGAAACGGGCACTCCTCCACGTGCCGTGAACCGGTCACTCCTCTACATGCCGTGCCGTGAAACCGCCAATCCTCTACGTGCCGTGAAACGGACACTCCTCTGGCGGAAACCGCGAAGCGACGGAAACACGTAGACGAAGACGATAGGAGTAAAGCGAATCATGTGTGTTTGCTTGCATCGATATGGGGAATTGGGGACATCGAACCTGGCTCTGTGTCTACCCCATCTTGAAACAGCTTCCGGTCAATATCATATGGTTGTACACAAGCTGGAACTGTAGCCCGTTACATGCGCCGAATCAGCCTATATCACAACCGAACTGAACCAACAACTATTCCCCCTAACACCGTGTTGGGGAAGGGAAGGGGTACCCCCGAATACGGGCTTAGGTTCCAACTGTTTCCGGCTGTTGTTGTTGTGTGTTTATAGTATTGTACTTGTGTTGTGTTGTGTTGAGGGGTGGGTAAGCGCGAGATATATGGCCCTACCCGTAGTGCCAACGACCTAGTTCTGTTCCACCGGCAGAGGATCACGTTGTAAATAACGCTATATTTCGTTAGTACCCGCGGGCATATGTAGCAATCAATAACGCTATATTTCGTTAGTACCCGCGGGCATATGTAGCAATCGTCAATCACAACACCGTTGACGCCCCACCGTCAATAACTAACGCCAGAGTGTCCACTGGAACACAATAAGTGTGTTCCGAAAAACACCATTCACAGTAGTTCTATATGTGGTGTGGGGGCTCGCTCGATCGCCCGAAAGCTTTATGCTCGGTAGCCCGGGGATACCAGTCCCCGAAATTGTTCCGTGATCTATAGAGTCGGGAAAGGGTAAGTGATTCTGGATATATGCCCTACATAACCCTTCCATCGGTCAGGCTGGCCCAACATGGGGAACTGTGGGGGAAAGGGGGTACCCCCCGTACAAGGCATCGGTCGACCCACCCTGTTCAATAAAGTCTGAACCCCGCATATAAACCCCGCATATATTATATAATAGGAGTGAGAGAAATCCTGGTACCGGTGTGTGCATGGAAAGGCATCTTGTTTGTTACCATACCATATTGACGCACGCACGACTGCTGACGATATAACTGAAACCTGTGACGCACGCACGACTGCTTTATGTTATTATGAAACCTGGGCGGCCTGCTTCTATCTCTCTAGATCTGGTGTTTGTCTGGTCCTGTACGAAATCCTGGTAACGGCATTCCATGCTGCTCTGTGCGAACATGTCGAGGTATCTCGTTACGGCGTGAAGGGGTATGGTATCCATCCTGCTTGATTCATTGATTGAAAGGCATCCAGAAGGAGGGCGGGACGGTGCACGTAAGTCTCGGTACCCAGCTTCGCCGCTTATGGGTGTGGGGGGAGAAGTATACCACGCCGCCCCCCGAATACGGCAGCGATCTATCGCGCAAGCTTGTCCGCTGCTTGTTGCTTGTCCGTCTGCTGGGCCAACAAAGAGAGATTTCCAGTGTCGATCTGGTCCATATACGCATGTAGCCCCCCCCGCATACCGGCCAGCCTCCTCATTCTGGATATATACGCTTCGCCCTCAATTACGGAAGGAAAGATCCCGACCAACCTCGTTAACCGAGAGGTTCCCCGCCCACCAGTCACCGTTTCGTTTCACGTCAATCGGGGGGTGGGTAGTTGATGCGGAAAGTCACGTAAACCTCTAAGTACTGCGCAACCAGCGTCTATAGAGAGTGATGTGCGCTTCTTATAAAGGTTATGTGCGCTTCCGAGCGTCCATTCATAATGGGTGGGCGAAAGCACGATCATGAGCCGTGAACGGAGGCCCTTGTACGGGGGGTACCCCGGTAGTTGGTGCTGTGCCAGGGGGGTAGTGTACGGTAGCCTTCCGTTGGCCCAGATACTAGGGAAATGCGTGCGCGAATGCGCACTCCCCGTCCGCCAACACCCTTATGTAGTATGTAGCGGGGCTGGTCTTCCATCAATCAATCTACCTGGGCTGGGCCTCTATCGTGCATATATGTTGGTTATGTCTTTCTGTTCGTGATGTCTGACCGTTAGTGCTATGGGTATCGAATGTAGATTCCGGAAGTTGGCCGGTTGGCAGGCAGGTTAGGCATATATGTTGGTGCGTTGATCACGGAATGTTGTTTCTGTCACTGGATGTCACCGACTGGATTTCATAAAATATTGGTAATTGAACTCTGGTCATTCTAATAGTACCTGTCTAGTAACGACGCGGTCTTTCCTTACGGAACACTGGCTTAGTGGGGTAATAGAACCGAACCATGGCCCTTGTACGGAGGCCCCACAGTTCGAAACGAGTACTTGTCTAGTAACCACGCAGTCTAGCCTGACGAACCTGCTGCACCGGTCTTCTCTTCCAATGGATTCTTCTTTACTTGTACGCCTACCCTACCCTACCCTACTGCGTCATATATGCTGCGTGCGTGCGGTTATATGCTGCGTGCGTGCGGGGGGGCGGAGTGCGATCTCCCCCTCGCCTATACAAGGTGGACTGACTCATTCTCGTTATCTCCCCGGTCTACCTAAGAAGATTCGGGTTGGGGATGCAGGTTGATAGACCACTACGCTGGGGGGGATGCAGGTTGATAGATCACTCCTCAACTTCGTACTGGCTTACTCACTCTTCTGATAGATCACCCAACAACTGCGTCAATATGGTGGTATGGTATGGTGGTACGCGACCAACTACCTGGGCAACTACCGGGGTGTGGGGGAGATATTTGTGCTTACCCCGAATACGAAGTGCCCGAGTACGCCTACATGAGGTGAGGTGCCCCGAGTACGCCTACATGAGGTGAGGTGCCCCGTTACGTACGACGCCGCCCCCCGGGATACGGCTTTTGGAATTCCCAGAGTACGTGTCGTCGTACCTGTCTTTCCTGACGGACCACTAGTTGGGTGCTACATAGAACCATGGGTTTTTCGGTTGTCGCGAACTATATACGGTACGGTACGGAAGCCCCTTACCGAAGAGCTACACTTCGTACATATGATACTGCTGCTGAATTGTCTCCGTAACAGTACAGATATCCACCCACTGCCCGTATCAATCAATCATGACTGTGAAACCCATACATTAATCCCCGGGACCGCCGCAGTACCACGATCGAAGATCCGATCACAACAACACGAAGCTTCTCTCGTGCTCCCCTTCTATCCGCAGCCCCCAGCCCGGCTATCACCGCACGCTGCGGATTCCCCGTTAGTGTTACGAACATATATGGGTGCCGGTACCTCTAGATCCGTTAGATAGACCGTTTAGCGAAACGCAACCGTATATAGAAAACATCCTGCTACGAGCCGGGGTGAGGCGAGTCCACCTCCCTTCGTAGCCAGGAACCGAGCTGGTAGCAACAACAACCAACTATATAGAAAGAAGAAGATGGGTAGATACGAATTGGAAGTCACCTCGCTACGGCAAAGCACATAGCTACGACAGTGGATTACATGACCGAAGCAGGCTTATTAGATTCCTGTGCGGTAGGGTGCGCGTGGCCGAAACCAGGGAGGGGGATACCCCCGAACCCCCACAGTTCGGCTGAAGCACAACCGTGATTCCAACGCACGCTTAGAACGAATTCCTCAATTACGCCGGCCCACTACGGTTATGGTGCCTTATGTCGTACGTGCCGGGGGGGCATCTAAGCACATATGTCCCAACGGAGTTTGTATTCGATGCGAATGCCTGACACGATGCAGGGCGACTACCAGGAGCCCCCACCCCACCCCACCGTTAACTAACTGACTGACGGCTCGGGTCTGTTTGTAACTCGGGTTCCATCTGCGTACGTACAACGGCTGTACCAACACAACTACTGGTACGACGGCTGTACCACTGAGGTTACCGCACTGAGGGCGACTAACGGAGCGTCGCAGCGGTATCCTTGTTTGAAATGTTTCGGTGGGGGGCGCTTCACTTAGCGTGTCATTTCGGGCAGAACTTCATTCTTTCCCTTTCCACCCTACGCCCTCGGGGGTAAACCCAAATGCGGATGCGCATTGTTGATGTAGCTTGGGGGTGGCACGGCGACGGATAGGAGTATGGGTAGGCGGGAAGTACCGTCGATCAGTATCACCAGCCAACCGTCGATGGCATTTTGGGTCTTACAGCTGTGCTGTGCTGTGTTTGTTACGTAACCCTATTGGCACAAGTAAGTGGTTGGGTCAGGAGTTAATCAAGACGGGAACTGTGGGGGTTGGTAGTGGGTACCCCCCGTACAAGGGCTCCCAACTCGGGTCGATCAATAGTCTACACTGTCCCCGCCGCCGTCCAACAACGGCAACTACGGGGTTATATAGAGAGCCTTACCCCCCTCCGAAACCACACATATGATGGTTGTTGGGTCCGCTGATCTCCCGTGGGCTGGCCCCACACCACACCACACCACCTCAATAACGTTACTAACCACCCTCGATCTTGATTTCGATCTCTATAACGTTTCGGATAGGAGCGAGCAACAGAGTATGTGTTACGGTATCCCCGATCTACTTAGACAAACAAGCGTGAGTGCCGGCACGTCACGATGATTGACCCGGGCGGTTATACTCCTCCCACTAGCAAGCCAACGGTGCATAACTGTCCTAGTCTGGGCGCTTCCCGTAGCACATCAATCCCCAGAGTGACCGAGGGTACCCCTGACCTTGGTTAAGTTGGTTAAAGAGCGTAGGTGCACTTGAGGTTTCCCGAAACGAGGGACTCAAGTGTGGCGGGTCCCTTTCGTCTAGTGGTTAGGACATCGTCTTTTCATGTCGAAGACACGGGTTCGATTCCCGTAGGGGATACCATACATAAACCAACAAGAGTGAGGAGGCGGGGGCCGCACACACGTACGATGGAAACCGCTGCAGTGAAGTCAGATCAGCTCCGTGTAGCCCGACGTCAACCTCCCGATATCGGTCGGTCAGCGCACGCCCCTATCACGTGCTACCCGATATGCCGCTTGTTTCCATATAGATCTCCCCTCCCCCCTCCCTCCTTATATGGGTTCGGTAACGGTAACGACCGAGATGGTTCCGTTGCTTGTTAAACCGCAACAACAACTACGTACGCAACCCCCCGAACCCTGGTGGGCATAGGCATATATGTACGGGTGGTAAGGGGTCCTGTAGCCGGATCTATCGGTATACGCTTTATAGCTTATCCAGCAGCATCAGACCAGTCATCAGGCCTTGAGCTTTTAAGTACAATCCAAGATCTGTCTTCCCCCCACAGCTTTTAAGTACAATCCAAGATCTGTCTTCCCCCCACATACTTGTTCCCCGGGTAACTGCGTGTGGTTCACGAAGCCCTTGTACGGGGGACTGATCACACCCAAGGGGACTGACCGTAAACCCGCCCACAGCGACAGGGTGACTCCGTTGGGTTGTCTGTTGTTCACTGTGCAACCAACAACAACTACATAGGCGGGGCGGGGGGTGCCGCTACGTATCCACGTGCAGACCAGCACGTAACCACAGTCGACTGTTACAAGGTGACAGGGTATTATAAACGCCACGTGATTACCCATACGCTGCTCCTACTGGAGGACGTCAGGAACAGATTCTATGAAGCGTTATGTGCGCCGGTTACTTCCATGCGCCGCCCCATGTAGCCGGTATCGGGGTTGTGGGTTGTTTATGGCCCCGTCACGCCCGTTTATATAGAGGTAACAAGCCTATGTGGCCGGTGGATCGTAGCCGGGTAGGGCCCACCCCACTACCGTACAATACGCCCACCATCCCCTGTCGCCATATGGTATGCTTGTTGTGGCCGGGGGCCCACCCACACCGCTAACCCACACCGCGTTAATACGGTAGCGCCCACCCAACCCACTACAATACTCGTTACCCGCCCGCCATATACCACCCACCGAGTACTTGGGGGTAATCGATTTCACACCGGGGTTGGGGCTGACGAGCAGTTACGTAAAGAGGGAAGGGGTTGGGGCAGGTTCGGGGTTGGAATTTGATTTGTTGGATCCAGATACGATGTTGGTATTCGCATAATCCCCACGACCCAACCTCGGCACGCCCACGACGCTTTGTTGGCTCCTGATACTAACTTGTATATATACTAATAAGGGGTTCGTGATATCGCCCATATAATCGTCAGCGGGGTTGGGCGGGGGTCCTTAGTTAGTTGTGCGGGAGTTGGATGCAGATACGATGTTGGGGTTCGAAGGGGTTGGGTTGGGGCTGCTCTTGGCGAACAACCCCGCCACGTGCGGCTCTCCGTACACATGTTGTATCCCCACTCTCGCGCATGGTGAATAGCCAGCCCCGCCGTATCCCCACTCTCGCGCATGGTGAATAGCCAGCCCCGCCGTATATAAACGCACACCACCACCACCACCACCACCTCACCTCACCGCCACCGCACCTCACCGCCACCTCATCAACATAGAAACGAAACCTTGTCGAAACCTTGAAACGAAACCAATTACATGATGAGCTATCCCTCACCGTCAATAACGATGCCGGGAGCAGCGTAAATACGCTTCAGCAATGTAACGCAGACTCTCTATTGCTATGTCTACCCTGCCCACGATCAAGCGCAGCACGCCAGCGACCCCGCCTGTCTCAAGCGGCGCTCACGACACCAGAGATACAAGTAAGCTTGTCTAGAGACCGTCTTTACGTATCTGCGGTGTTGTGCTGTAACTAGATAAGGTACTGAAAGCCATCTCCCCTCTAGGGTAACGGGCGAACCTTGACAAGATTGAGTAAGGTGGGTCAATCCGCAGTATGGGTGGGGGCGAGCGGCATGAAACGGCGTTTGCTTTCTAGTCACTTTCGCAGATCCCTGTATCTGATCACATAGGGTCCTCGTCGATAAGGTAGTCGGAGCAGAAAACTCCGTAAGACTCCAACAGGGACAGCGAGAGCGTTATGCCTCCCAGGTGCTTTTGTAGGCTTCCGCGAAGCTCCCGACGGTAAACGACCTCGGACGAGTGGAGGAGTGAGTGAACCGCCATCAACGAAGTGATCGTCTAGCTGATTGTGAAGCTCATTCGAACATTGGAATCGATGGGCGGGGACAGGAGTAACCAACCCGAGCTGTGGCCCGATCTGCACCTGGGTGGGGGTTAATGCGCGGGGCGTTACTATGGGATCCCATGGGGCCCGTGTTGCTTTCCCTCCTCTTCCATTCTGTGAACTGATGCTCCTGACTATGAAGAACCTGTGATATATCCAAGGCAACTTCCGTAGCGATATGGATGTATCGACTCCTCGCCTCGATGAAGGAAGGAACGCCGCCGCCGTACGGTGGGATAGGGTAGGGTACGCGTGGTTGGTGTTTCTTGTATGGTGCGGCACGCCATGCTATAGGGCGGACCTCGTTGCCAACATGCTTTCCGCGCGTTACTTCTATGCGTGGGTGGTGTCTCACAGACGAGGCGTAATAGGGGTTCCGGTGTCACCGGTTGTGGGGGGAATCCAGTTGTGCTTGACTGTCACTCAGGTCGTTTCGTAACTCCTATCCGACCGCTCGCTTTGACAACAGATACGGCGTACGCCAACTAAGACAACGGAAGCTGCTTCATAGTGTTTCTTTGTCTCGGGAGGCAGCGCTACTCGCCGCGAGGTACCTAGCGATTCGTCGGCCGAGAGGGAGACCAACCGCAACTGTTGACGCCGTTACTCTGGCTTGGCTGGAGAGACAGTTACTTAGTTGGGCCTAACTGACCCCACCCACTTGGTTACCGTATAACGTCAATGGTGACTAAGCTGGTGTTGGTGGTAGACTGGTTCTTCGTGAGGGTCTGCTGATTGGCAATAAGTTCGTGACCGTGAGCTTGGAGGGTGCTCCCTCTCGGGGCGGTAAAGCAAGTGAATCCCCGTTTGCAGATGGCCCAAGGGTATGTACAGCACTATGTTGAAGGAACCTAGGAAGGCCTGGCGTGTGCTTGTATGGGGATTGCCTGGTCCCGATGGTTGTGATATGATAGTTCAATAGGCGAGTGGTAGTGGGGCCAGCGTAATAGGCGTTACGTAGATTCCCTCTTCAACCCTTGCCCACGACTACCCCCATGTGCTGTACCCACTCAGGACCTAACACAATGAGTAACTCGTTTACCGGAAAGCAGCAGTTACTAGGCCAGATATACGCGTGATGAGATGCCAGATATACGCGTGATGAGATAGGATCATGCGAATGAGGCCCGACTGGTAAGTTACCCTGGTCGTTGTGGTTGTACGTATGTATCCGTCTTGTTTGATATACGCGTACGTATGTTGGCTCCGCTCTTCAATGTTCCCGCGTTCCGTTATTGGGTGCTTACCTTACTGTGCGGTTGGTGCAACTAGGGTGGTTGCTTCGGCTTCATAGACCATGTCTCCGTTGTTCGGGTTCGGGCTATCGGTAGCCGGGGATCAGGTGCGGGATAAAGGCAAGCATAATCCGGTGTTTATCGATGGCCCCGCTGCGGAACGAACTACTTTATGCCCGATCAAGCTGCGCATCTTCGCGAGGGCACACACAGGGGGTTCCACGCTTCGTGTTCCCGGTATTGGTTCGAAACGGGGGGTAGCGCCCACCGTCAATAACTGTGATCACGGTTGTGTGTCTTCTAGTGTTGCGGGTGCCAACAAGCGCTAGTTACCAGACCAGGGGACAGAGTTCCTATGTCGGGACTGACGCCAGTTATATGGCGGTGGGGCCCGGTTGGCAGGTGTTTCTGACATTCGCATCTTCCTTCCGGTGGCGCGGTGCGCAAACGCTGTGAGTGCCGTCTGGCCGTGATCAACGAGTTACTGTAGATCGGTGACTCCGTACTTAGGGGCTTCAGTATCAGAACGCCCACCCAGGGTAACCCGGCCAGGTGGAAAGATGCCTATTGAAGTCAGGTGGGATGGAAGCTGCCTAGTGAGGGGCGAGAGGGGAGATGTATTAGTGAGCTTCAGGTCAGCTTATATACATACTGGTTCGTGCTGCAATCAGGATGACGTATTAACTGTGGAACTCGATGTGGGACGGTGTGTGCGATGGAAGTGTACCTAGGAACAACGGTGTGTGCTGCGCGCTATCCGATCTCGGGCTCAGTTAGGAATGGATAACCCCCGCGGCATTGGCTGGGGTTTTATAGGCCTCATGTCAGAGGGCTGAGTCTTACATGGACGAACCAAGGCATCTGGCTCTTGCCTTTCGTATGGATACAATAGTTGCGTTGTGCCTAGCCTAGTTCGGGTATGGGAATTCCGGCTGTGGTTGCTTGGCTGCTCGATAAGCTTCGGACCAACTATTCTATCAGTAGGCCATAACCCATTACTGATGTAACAAACATGAATGCCGCAGCAGTTCCACGAAAGAAACACGGCCCGTGGGGGCAGTCGAGCGCGCTTATGTATGGGCCTGAAAGGGTATCTGCTGACGAGCGGCCAAGAAGCTGGCTACTGGGTAATGCTCCCCCCTCGCGATGGCTTTCACGGGGAGGGGATACACGTCACTTTCGACCAGGAAGTCCCACCCACTGTCTTACGTAAGGTCGGTTCCAATCTGGCCAATGAGCTTGATCGGTAACGCACGAGCCTCTGAGCCCACTGTTCCATTGTACCAACTACGTAGTTCCGCAACAATGTTCGCTTAGGAGCTTACCGTGCCGCCATATGGTGTTGTACGGGGGGAGTTGTAGAACGTTTACGTCTAGACTCAGTCTATCTGATCGCCAGCTTCCAGGACAACGGGAGAAGGCTCGTGTGTTTGTAGAGGAGGGTGAGAGAGTGGTGAAGTCGCAGCATTGGTACTTGGGTGATGCCGGGCTTACGTAAGAGCTCCCGAACCCACCTGTAGTGGGATACCGTTTACGTTCGCTGGGTCTTTACCTACTTGTTGTGCAAATGCTCTCTATCGGAACGTCCTGCTTATGCAGCGCGGAACTGTACTGTGGGAGCACTGACGTTACGGGTGATAACTGGAACCCCCTTTCACTAGGACCTAGATCTACCCGCTGGCGTATATATACGTAGGGTATGAGTCTATAAACCGGCTGTAGAGGCTCTAGCACGGGATCTCCTGCTGAGAGGACTCGTAGACAGCATGATACACTATCCTCGCAACAATGTCAAGCGGCGGTATGTAGGGTAGGGGGGCAACCGACTCGACTAATTCCATGCCAGTTCAATAGACGGTCCTGTCCGCACTTTGGGAATAGTCGGGTTTAGAAAGGCTCTATAGCGTATATATACGGTTACGATTGAATACTGTCAGACTATCTACTGTGAGAGACCGTTTAATTTCTTCTATATATGTTGAGGGGTTCTGTGAGGTTGGCTCCTGTAAAAGGAATTGCTCCCCTTGGGCCAGTGTGGACGATAGAGGCTATGTTGCGAAGCTCCCATTGTGCGGTGCGGGCTAGTGCTCCACCGAAGGAGGGAGCAAGGTAGCGCCGGAAACATGAAGTTGAAAACGTTACTGTCCGCCTACGCTACCGTCACTCGGAAAGCGACCATGATCTGCGATCTTCCCCTCGTCATTGCCTCGTTGCGCGACTAATCCACTGGATGAACCATATGGTTCTTTTCTGACCCTCGATATACAACGTAACGGCGACCGAACATCATATCAACTGCTTACCCCATATAACTGGCCGATCTACCTGGCTTCTGGGTGGGCTAGTTTCCCTCCCAACTAGTGAACCGGCACTTCCACGACTCCACCGTAGTTCTCGCTCCTTCTCATAATCATGCATCCCACTATGTCAGCTGGGATTGCTGTTGTTATATACCTGCCTGCTCGCGGGACGGTAATCTGCCTGTATGTTGTGCGAGGGTAAGTTGTGTGCAGTGGGGTAATCGGGGTGTTACGGGCAGTTATTGATATGGCACGCCTGGTTGGTAGTTGCTTAGTATGTTCTGCGATCACGAATGACAATCTCATGATGGATACTAGTAACCTTGCGTCAACGAGTTATGTGAATGTTGTAACATAGTGGATAGAGTAGTGCACAGTAGAGGAAGAGCGATATCATCAACCAAGTGGATAGTATGCATGCTGATACTGCGTCTAGTACTAGCGATGTTGGATCATTTAAGGTCGGTGTTGTTTGTCTTAGTGGTAAGAGTTTCCCGGCCACATGTCAAGCGACAATAAACCATAACAGAAAGTTGATACGCGCGGTGCGGGTGTTGGCTGACGCTGAAGTGACGCCAGTGAATGTTCGATCACACAAGACAGGTGCGTATATAGAGCTATTAAGCCATGTGAATGTAGCAACAGGTCGGGTAACCGTGTATTTGGAAATCATGTTTGTTATAGAATGTATTTACAAAGTAAGTTTCTATCGTGTTATGGGTACGAGTGGGAGGCCGTCGCCGGTGGAATACAACCCGCACGTGGAATACAACCCGCACATATGCACGGCAGAAGCCAGCGTATAAGGAACGGGAGTTGGTAAGTGACTAGGTTGAAATATTGATCTCGCCACGCCCTTGCCTGCTGCTCCAAGGCGTATGTAACTTAGACAGATAACCACCCGTGCCGCTTTAGATGCTATACGCGTTCCGATAGGATGCGAACATAGTGCCGGAGCGGCAATAGTCGCCCCGCCCACTGCCCGTCTTTATAGACATGCCGTTACAAGATTCGCCTGAGCTACAGTATCATGTAGCTTGGGGCAGATGGGATGCGCGGACACCGGCACAAGGAATTCCGGAAAAGACCTTATTGAACTTACCATATAAGTACACTGTGATCAACTCTTCACGCGTGTAGCTTAACCGGTGTAACGTGCCAACGGTTCAGTATAAATCAATTGTTCCTGGACCCCAGTCCTATAGGAATTCTCTATGCAGCTTTCCACGCAACCATAGAGAATAGGGGGTCTGGTAACCTTGTTTCGAAGTGGTCTGCCCTGCCTCCTAGAAACCTGTGAAAGAGTATCGGGGTTCGCGCGTGATACGCAACGATGCGGATCCTTGCTGCACGTACTTACGTAGTGCTACCGGTGTGGTGTTCTAGAAGCCCTTGCCGAACTGTGTGTGGGGCTGGGCTTTCTGTAGTATCTGGATAATGGTTGTTGCGGGAATGACTGGGGGCTGTTAGAGCTAGGTGAAGAAACCCACTTGGTTTCAGTACTTGAGGCGTTTACAAATCCATTGTTGTGTGTCGGTGGGAGTAAGTCGCCCTTCGTTCGGGTGTTCATTGAGTCTCGCTCGATGGACCCAACTTTATCGATGAATGACCGGTTCGAGGAGTACTTGAGCTTGACTGTCGAAGCGGAATGGCCGTTGATGGTCGTAAAACTCGTATAACCGCCCTGAGTTGTGTGGTTTGTATCAGGGTTTGTGACCGTATCGGATTAGTAAGTGCGGGCTGCGGCTGCACTCTATGGAACTCCCCGGTTCGCAGGCCGTTCAGGATTGCATCAATTCTCTAGCGCTGCTGGTGCATCTAGGGTGAAGGACACCAATGCGGTTGTACATCCAGCTGCAAGCCCTCTCTGCGCGAGTAGGCGGGAACGCTGCGGGCGGTGTCGCTCACCGTGACAACAGGCGGTGTAACCGGACGGACTCTGGTTGTGCCGGGTGTGGGAGGGTAATTCCCACCATGTGCACACCTGTTGTGTAGGTCTGACAGTAACCCCTGGCTGACTGAAACCGTATATAGTAAGCTACGGTTCATATGTGAAGGCCAATTGATCCGCGGTTGAACCATTGGTTTGTCTCCGGCGGTTGCCGCTCGTCGCTTCCAGTATATGCGTGCAGTCGGTGAGAGGGAGTTGTGCCTGTGGTTGAGGCATACCGTACCAGGGTCTTGCGGAGATGCCGTGTATCGGTGTTCCCCTGACGTAAGTCACCCTTCTTCGTGTGGTGGTTCAGTTAGTATCTCTGGACCCGTTGTGGGACATCGGTAATCGAACCCGAACCGGGTGCGAGGAGCTCGATACTGTCGTTGCCTTTATGGTGATGGTGGGATGGGGCGGGGCTATACGCATTTATGGTCACTGACGCTGGTACGTTAATGTGGTTTCTGACCGGGGCAACATGAGGTACGGCGCGTTGGTGGTTCCAAGATGAGAATAGAGGTCGCGAAGCACCTAACCCCAGTAAGTGTTGGGCCGGCGTTGATCGATGCCCCGCGGTACGTATCGATCGACCCCGCGCGATACAGATCATTTGTTGTTACGCATATGTAGCGGAACGCGAATGGTGGTTGAATGGACACGGGTGGATCAGTTCGGTCGCTGCTCATGCTGCCCGTGTGGGAACGCTCCGAGGTGCTTATCCTGAGGCGCGTCAATAACACTATCTATCTTCTTCCAGTGGGGTGATGGTTACCAGGGATCAACAACGTTACGTAACGCCCGCGCGTACAGGCTGAGTGCGCTTTGTAAGTTCCAAAGAAGCAAGCCTGCCGTTATAGGGGCGGATCCACTAGGGGCGTATCGTGCATTCTAAGTAAGGTAAGCACCGGACATACCGGCCTATCCTTCGTGGAAGACCACGGTTCTAGAGCGCGCGAATGCTTGCATTCCGCATCTATAGCGCTCTGTGCGGATGCGAGTAGTGGCGACTCATTCTCGTTACGAATGCAGCAGTAATTCCTGCTGTGAGCACCTCTATCAATACAGTTACACGAGGAAAACAACTACCGCGACCACCCACCCTCGTGATATCGCTCCCCGAACTAGATCTCGTCAGCCCCAACCCCGCATACCCCATACGGTGGCCTGCACCCGCTACATATGTAGAACGGTTCAGTTCAAACTGGAACATGTTAACTCGCCCCCCTATACGGTGTTAACCCCCTTTCAAACTGGAACATGTTAACTCGCCCTATACGTTGTTAACCCCCTGTCCTGTTATGTTGGCATATCCCCGGCCACGTTACGCATACCATGTGCAGTAAGGGGATGGTGGCGCCCTATACGGTGTTAACCCCCTGTACTCACTACCTTACCCAATCCGCGACTCCCCCTCCCCTGGTGGGCGCGCCCAATACGGCTGGGTACGGTGTGGTGGGTCCCGGCATTTCTAATTGTTTCCTTCCTCCTTTGGGTTACTCAAAGGAAACACCGTGGGATCAGATACACTAACCGCAAGCTGCATGCATTGAGCTTGATTCTGTCTTACGTTACCATCCGAACGGTCACTTAAGCACGTGCAGGTATTGGAGGGGCAGAACGCTTGGTATACGGTGACTGAACATAACGGGGCTCAGTCGCCGCATGGCTCGCTTGAGTTGGGTGGCGTATGGCAGGGGTTAATATACCAACATCGTATCTGGATCCAACAGCTACGTGTTCGCGGTGGAGGGTGGTCGCTATCGCTCTCGTGTTATCGGTGGAGGTTGGTTTGTGTTGACGGCCCCTAGACTGAGGGTGGTGCGGGGCTTCCCGGCAGTAAGTACGGTTGGTTCGTCTGAAACAACAATACAATACAATACATTCACCATATGCTTCCTGCAACTTCATGGCTACGTATCAATACCTCATTGTGACGCCAACGGGGGCCGAATTGTGGGGTAACTCTGTAATTTCCAACAACGAAAGCGCGGGGAACGACCGGGAACAACGAAGCACCTGTAGGGTGTGGAACGACTAGTTACCCCAGTTACCCCAGCGTTATCCGATGCGAATCTATTTCTTACTGTAGTGGCTCAGTTGCACGCCACTCCTCAATCCTGGTAGGGCGCGCGAAACGGTATCACTTCTACCGTTCGTTACAGCGGTGTTCTCGCCGTAACTTCATGATACGAAGATGTTCGCTACGCGCTGGATCAAGCCCATGATTTCGTTGATCTTTCTAGTTAGCCCTATCCGCGTATCAGCTCGACGATCATCAACTCTATATCCTCACTTCGAGTTTCACCAACCTCCAAGGTCCTCGTACTCAAGTGCTTCGACGTTATGTACGGGTGGGTGACCGCCCACACACCGGTTCCGATCGCGTGAAGAATCGTCAGTACTAGCTCTGTCGCTTCCAGTACTCGCTCTGTCAGCGTAAATGGTGAGGATAGGGGGCGCGTAGGGAATACGGCATGCAGTCCGGCGACAGACGGCAGACTGGCCCCCCAACACCACCACATATAGCGGCGCACAAAGAGCTGGCTAGAACGCGTTTCTAAGTCTCTTTCAAACTGCTCGCAGTATATACGCTCGCTGCTAGTGGCGGTACGCCGGAGACAGAACAAGCGCCGCATGCTAGTGTACCAACTGTACCTTACCAACATCGACACGAAGCCACCCACAACTATGCTTGTGTACCTTACCTTACCAACATCGACACAAAGCCGCCCGCCATCCGGCGAACACGTATATATACGCCGATTGGCGATTGGGTGATTGGGGTTCAACCACGTGGCAATGCCCGCGACCAGCATGTTATATGAGTACTGGCTTTGTGCGGGTGATGTGATCCTATCGAACTGAATCGACGGACGACTCGGCGGGCCAACGTACTCATGTCAAGCCAGGTCCCGGACCTTCCGTACTCATGTCAAGCCAGACCCCCCGGCGTGTTGATATATAGAAGAAGGTCCATTGGGCCGTACATAAGTACCACCTCACCCCCGTGACAACTCAGTCCCAGGGCCGTACATATGCCGCCAGCTACAGGGGCTCATAACGCTCTCCTCTATTATGCGGTATTAGTTGTGTGTTTCGGAGGGCAGGGAAAGAGTTGTTTAAACAATTCTAGAACAGGGGGTGGCCGAAGTGGGAAATCGTGGAGGATGTTATGGCGCGGGCTCTTGAACGTGGGACGGGAGATCGAGAACGATCTGCGCTGAAGCAGGGAGCTTCTGGCTGCGTGAAGGGAGCATCTGCCTCCTGTTGACCCTTAGTTCGTACGGTCAAGGGGCGTGTGCTGCAGAGTAAGCATACGCTCTCTCTATAGATGGAAGAGAGCGCTGCACAACGAGCAGCGAGCACTGCGTTACTGAGCGGTTTACCGCTGCGCTAGCGCCTACCTACTGGGGGCCGCTTCGCGGGATCACTAGGGTAACCGCTTCGCCCTACTTACTGAGCGGTTTACCGCTGTGCGGGAGTTGGCGGCAAGCGGTTCCCAACATAACAACGCTAGCGGGCGTGAAACGGTACCATACGTACCTGGGTGGGGGGCTGTCACTGTTATATAGGTAGGACGCAGCGATAAGTAACGCGGCAGCTTCTTCCTTCCCCAAGTAAATCAATCTCCGGGCCGGGCCCACCGTACGTCAATAACTGTGTTGTTGCGCGCAGGATTACGTAGTAACCGTATAAATCAATCAAACACCACTCCCGTACACATATGCTCGTTATGGGTGTTGTTGAGATGGGTGTTATAGAATAGGAAATAGCCCTACCCTACCCTACCTTATACCCCTACCGTAGTCAGTTGTCTTGGATATTAGTCTAATGTACGTTCCCGCTTCGGTACCTGGGCATAGCGATAAATCGGCAGAGGTGGTACGTGCGTGGCAGTTGAACAGATGAACAGTATGGTATGTGTTCTCTGTGTCACGCCAGAGGCGCGTTGGGGAGACACTCGTATGAGCTGTCTGGACGTAGGCGAAAACCATGTTGTTGATATCGCGAACTGCGCATGGAGCTCATCGGGCTCCGAATATCCGAGCATGTGCTGGTTCTCTAACCGTGTAACTCCCGATAACCGAATACGTAAACCGCACATACATGATCAGGAACGAGGGCGGAGCGGTTCCCCAACGTAGCCGGATGCGTAACAGAAACCGCGAGGTAACGAATCAACGCGCACTGATGGTATACGCATCAGTAGCTAGCTGAGCTGCAGGGAACTCTTTCGAAGGGAAACCAGCCCCCAATGGTCAGGCAAGACTGGCGTCGTTACGCGGTTATTGAGGTGGGGTACTCAGAAATATACAGAGTTCAGGTACCTGTTTTGATAAGGTCAGTGCTGGCAGGTGCTTCGCACAAACAACTACTGTGCGCCAAACCCACCGTACAAGGCCGCAACTAAGGGGGGAACCGCACATTGATCGGGTACAAGTAGATCACTAGCATCAGTGGCAACACTGGCATCCCTACCAGACTCAACCGTGCAGAATGAGTTACAAGAGGAAACAGCATTCTCAACTCAACGCATCGTGAACTCGACATACACCTTCCTCCGTTCACTACGTTGTCATACAGGATATCGCATTCTGTCATAATACTCAACGTCTCTGGGGCAGCAGCATATGATATGGATAGATCGGATATGGGAGGATAATTCCTCAGTCAGCCCAACCTGCCCCACCTGGCAGCATGAGTCACCGGAGCAGAAAGGCGTACTTATCATCATAACCAGTTCCCATGATAGAGTACCTGATAGAGTACCACACTATACGGCTTAGGAAGTATCAACCATATATCAACTGCGCAGTAGCAGGGGCGGGCCTTGGTTTCGGTTCGAGGTAGGAAGGTACCTGCTCGGCCTTGATAGCGGCCTTGTTACGCGCGTTCATGTTCGTTTCGTTCGCTAACCCATTCGCACAACTGAGTAAGCACCGCCTGCACGTACTTGTTCGCAGACAATCCTATAAACGCGTGTTGGTTATAATGTATATTCTGCAAGTCACTTATGTAGCTCGCAACGTCGTAGGGGATGGACCAGCGTTCGAATAGAGGTAGTGAACGCTCTAGACTGAGAGGGGAAGGGGGTATCAGAGGCGGGATTTCTGGTACGTCATGGTTGAGATTTGTATACGGTGTCTAGTAGGAAGCACACAGTCTATACGCACTGGTTATCTAGATAATGAGGTGAGGTTGAAAGAAGGTTCGGATTCGGATTGATTGTTAACGGGCAGGTAAACGCGCGGATCTTCTATGTTTCAATCCTTCATAGCTGACTCTTGGTTATGTCTCACTGTTCGTTATCAAACCCTACCCGCGGGCCCTTCATCAATCCCCGTTCTGTTCTTTCTATATGGTTGTTCCCCATTTTCCGGTGCATGGATACGCACGAACCGATGGCACATCCATCCTGTCTTCGAGATATGACTCTATGGTGGTCGTTGGTCCAACTAGTTTGGGATTTCTATGTCAGGAAGCCCGTGCATGGTCTTGTATAACAATATAGACTCACGACTGCATGTTCGGCGCGCGCAGTAATATTCCCTGCATGTTGGTGCGATCACGGAATGTTGTTTCTGGTTGTTGATGGCAGTTGATGGCAGATATTGGTGGGCCTTATTCATAGAATGAAGCATGCAGCCTTAGTCCTTCGGACGCCGGTGGAGGATTGATCATCAAATCTATCTCTGTTTATGACGCTTTCGCCAATATAACTAACGCAGACGAGCTTGCCGTGTTCCGCTCAGAGCACCTGGTACTAGCAGACCAAGTCTGTCAACTATGTGTGTTCGTTGACTGACTCTCATGGTTTACGAAGGGTTGATTGGGGTTGATAGTACCGGTACTAGCAGACGCAGTCCGGATAGACTGGTTAGATACAACCGAATGAGGAAGCGGGGAACTTGAACGCGCACCTGTTGGGATTGGAAAGCGGAGCTGAAAGACTGGGTGGGAACTGGCGAGGGCGGCCGGCATCTGGGCCTCACAGTAACAATCATTGTTGGCTTAATAAGTGACTTCTATCCCCCGGTTGATTGCCCGATGGGATGCTTTGTGCAGGCAAGTGGCGAGGGCGGAAGTTACTGAATGTTGTGTTGATTACCGTACCAGTGTTGATGTTGCGTTGTTACGATAGGCGCACCGTGGAGAGGCATCAACGCGCACACATAGTTGATTGAAAGAGTGAATGTTCTTCTCCGATCTTTCACTGGCCACGTCTGGGCATCTGCGCAACCGAAGGTGAAGGGCGAAGCGGTTCCCGAACTACGTGAGTTACCCGCATACCTTACTCAAGCGTATCGTTACAGGAGCGCACAAAGGTTCCTTTCTATATAAGCTATTTCCACCGCCTAGCGTGGGTGGGGTATGGTTATTAGTAAACCGCGCCCCGCCGGGTAGTGCACGAAACCCCGAATACGCCGCACACTCAATATTGAGCAGTAATGGCGAAGAGTGTGGATGGCCAGCATATAGACAGGAGCTGACTGAGATGATAAGAGAACTAGTACTCGCCACTTGGGTTATTGGGGATATTGTCGGAGCAGGGCACCCTAGTGAAACGCATCAGTAGTACGGAGTCGTACCGAGGATCACCGTTATTATGAAAGGTAGGTGGGTGCTTTGAAATCAAGTATCCTCCTGCAGGTCTGCACCTTTCCCATAGCTCGGCGTAGTCGCCCGTAACGTCAAGGGTGCAGCCGCCGCCATATACATGTAGGGGGGAACTAACCCATACGATAAACTGGGAACTAACTCATAACGGCACTTGGCACCAACAAGTTGACGAGGGTAGAACGTTGAACCGTGTTCCTCGGGTAGGAACCGCACGTTGCAGAACCAGCTAGCAGACTCCTCACCTTAGCGTTAACCCCTTGACCTTTGAGGCCCCCCGAAAGAGGGAAAGAGTTGTGGCGGCTGGCTGCAACAGTTGGTGCCGGCTCGACACCAGCTCCCTGATCCGAAGAGCAAGGCTTACAGGCGGTGTTATGACCTGCGGCGCACCCCCACAGTTATAACGGTGGATGGACGTGCCTGCCGACTACAGGTACGGAGTGCCAATTGTCTAACTATGTTCATCACTATGTTTCCGGCTATGTGGGGTAGTACGGGGGTCCGCTTGTTTTCGAATGTTGTTGGCACACGGTCATGCGTATATATATCGTCGACAATTGCTTGGAGCACTCATCGTATATGGATATTTGAAATCTGCTCATGTGAGGTGTCTGCTGCTTGATTACCTAGTCCGTTACCTGAAGGGTAACTCAGTCAGAGTTCCCGCCCGTGGGCGTTGTGTAGATACGCAACATCGGGAACCCTCGGTCGCCCTACACCCGGCAAGGAGGAACAAGCGCTTCCCCCGCGATCTATTGGAACATCAGGATGTATAGGATCAGCAACGTTTCAGGTCCATAGTCTGGGGCGACGACGACTGGTTATTGACGGTGGGGTGGGGTGGGGGCTCACTAACAGCAGTTTGGGGCCACATAGTTGTGACGGTGGAGAAAGAAGTGTACGGCGGGTACCGAAGGAAGAAGTATACGGCGGTAGGGCCCCACCCTACCGTCAATAACGCGTTTCTGTGTTCGCGTGCACGTATCAGGAGTCGGAGGAGTATACGCCTGTCGGAGTGCCACTACACGGGAGGCAGAACTAGTTGCTAAGCTCACACATGGCCACAACTACAACCACAACCACCGCATATGACCGCTGGTGAACGGGGAACTAGCCGCTGAAACTGCCCTCACACAACCCCCGGAAACAAGATATTCCAAAACCCGGTAACCTGCTAGCACCTATTTCCCACAAACCCACCCTGTTCGCCTGGCCGTGCAAGCTGAACTCACGCGCACATACACCAGTTACGGGCAGGAGTCGGAGTTGTCTTTGTCTTGTGCTGGTGGGGTACACTAACACGAATACTCGTTGCTCCCCCTCATATGCGTTACTGAGCTGGCCGGGGTGGTTTCCAACCGTGTAGATGGAGCCTGTTACAGCCAACTGTAGCGTTTAGAAGCCATATCGTTTTCAGGCCAAATGATCAACCCCGGGTCCACATAGCCCCACGCGGAGTTACATCAACCAGTTCCACCTGGCCCCACCGGCTTCGTCAGGGGCAGTTGGTATATAGGGCAGGGCTTGCATGGCTCCCGTCGTGGACTTTATGGGAGACAATTACCGCCACTAGCACATTGGACGGACTGGTTTATCTGAACCCCTTTGTACGGTACAAGAATCCACTTAGTCTTCCTTCCTCCCGTACCGTACCGTACGTAGTGGGGTGGGGTGGGCCCCAAGTAACGTAGACGCGAAGGCTGATTGAACAGCACGCTTGGCGAGCCGGGTTACCGATTACCGGTCTAATGAGCATCAACGCGCACCGATATCTCATCTCAGTCTTCCTCGTTCCTATTATGAAGGCCTATTCCTAACTACACATCCGTACTGGTAGGAACATGAGCCAATCCGTTTCGCGAGGCTGAGGCACATGAGCCGGTACCGTAAACCTGAGGCGGATCTGTATATACCTGTATATGCACCCATTCCTGTGAGTGCGAGTCACTAGTCACTTTATGGTCGTTAGGGACTCACTCCTGGTGAATCTAGTTCCGACGGGTATGAGATTCGTGTCGAAGGCAGTGCATATAAGGGGTCAGCCAGCGTATCACGAACCATAATGAGCCCGTGTCTAGACTGAGACTGTGAACGTGCTTCCAACTAGTCTGTGCCCGTCTGTCACCCCTACATGGTTTTCGTTGTCTAGTTGACGTGTTGATCGATCCTTATGATGAGATGGACCCACCGTAACTAGTTGCATTCCCCCGTGGCCACACTGGTATCTCCCGCTAACCGGAGCCAGAGCTTCCCCTTCGCTTACCAACTGCCTGCATACTAGTTACTGTGTTCGCAACGTGGCCTTGGGTCGGTGCACTGGACTGGAATGCCTATAGTTCTAGTTGCAAGCTCACTCGACTAGCCAATGGAATGGATGTGGTGCGCTCTGTTCTGTGTTGCTGTTCCCTGTGACACGTGTTGCTCGGGCTAAGGCCAATATTCGTATGCCACCGGTTATAGGGCAACGTCACATAGTAGTCAACGGAAGCAGAGGGCTGCAGTTTCATATACGTCGATTTTGAGTACATACCTGGTAAGCACGTATCAGGGCGATTACTTAACGAACCAGTGGTAGCCCGCGTGAGCGTCAACAAAGGTGGTGCTGGAACTGCCTGCCTTACCCACATAGCAACATGAGCAGCCCTTCCTTACACCGGTGTAGACCAAATGCAGGAGATTGGATTGGACCCGTATGTATCGCGAATAACAGAACTGGGAGCGTGTTGGTTACTAGAGCCCTTTCCAGCACCTACAGAAGACAGCAGATTAACACTATCGAACCCGGCCAGGCGTATATACGGATGGGGCAGGTCTTCCTGTAACTATATAAGCTCGCTCAATGGTGTCATACATAGGGCAGCCAGTTTGGTATACTGGTCCACGCCGGGTAACCGATACTGCCCGCACGTAAGCGTATATAGCGCCCTGCATCCATCCTGTCAAAAACCGGTGGTTAATCCTAGTAAGTTAATCCGCCGGTATTCTGCGCCATAGTATCCCTTTGTAGCGGGTGCCTTCCTCCGATTCCCCAGCTGGATACTTTACCAGTTCCCCTGCCCGATACTGTGAACGAACCAAAGTGGAGCGAACCGACAGCCTTGTATTGGTGGGCGTGTAACGGAGTGTAGTTAGAGGTACGTTAGAGGAAGTCGTGGAACCGGCATTTATGACAGCGGCACATGGGGCGCGGTCTTCTCTAGCCTGCCCGGTACTAGTTGCGATATCTACGGAGTCAGATTCGATCGCCCACTCAGAAACATAGTACTTTATTTGTCCCAGTTATTGAGGTGGGGTGCCAGCGGAGTCAATGCGCCAGTGCACCCCACCAGCACCGGCTATAGGGTGCCTTAGTCACTAGTCCCAACAACTCCCACAACTAGGTCCCCCAGCCACATAGCGAAGCGAGCCGACAAACACACCTGCATAACAGTCGGTGAGTAGCACGTTGGTTCGGGGTTGTTACACGCCAATCAAAGACAAGGCAAGGCTGCGGGCGGCCGAATATCTTATTGCCTTTGTAAGGGCGGGCGTATAGACATTCCAGCAGGCTAAGAGCATTCCAACCCCGTGTACGCGGACCCCCACCGTTAACTAACTGGCTGTGAAACACCCGGTGATAGATACACGGTGATAGGGAGTGTTACGTAACCAGCCGCATGTTCTGAGGGATCATAAGCTGTTGTCATGAACCGCATGTACCAGGCAACTTCCTGCTGGCTTTCCCTAAGTACCAGACTTCAGTATGCCTTACCTGGTAGATTCCATCTTTCTGTCCCGCTCCGCAGTCCGATTACCGTGGCCCATGTTTCTAGACTGACTACTGCCCCGTGGCCCATCAATGTTTCTAGACTGACTACTGCCCTACGTAAGAACCCAAAGTACCGACCACAAAGCACATATGACATTCGTCACTACAAAGGTGGTGAGGGTTCCCTTTGACCTGATGACTTTCGGGTTCTCCGTCTTACACGAACTAGCTGGCGGAACTCGATCTTACTGGAGAATTCGTCGATGGGCGCTCGGCACTACTGGAGAACCCATGAACCCCCGGTAGAACTCATTTGATACGAATCCCAGCTCCCGTCCGTTCAAGGTGGTTTAAACTCATTTGATACGAATCCCAGCTCCCGTTCAAGGTGGTTTCATGGATGCGGGTGGATCGTAGCGGGTGAGGCGAATGGACACAGGCGGATGGATCAGTGATCACGTACGTGTGTCTTCGAGTGCCTGGCACGTGCCGGTCTGGTTGTGGGTCAGGTGTTGAGCCGCCCTAACGGTTGGGCCTGCGAGTTGCAGCTTTCTAACTGTCGTTTCACATGAGTAGGTCAAGGGTATTCGTCTCACAGTACTAGGTCAGGGGAGAGGCACGTGGACTGGTGGCCCTTTTATAGAAGCACAACTCGGTAGGCGGGTACGTCAGGTAGTCTATCCTCTCTCGGTGGAACATAGTGTTGTGATAGATGGGGCGTGTAGGGGAACTGGAAATCAGAGCAAGAGCTTACGTAACCGAGAGAAAGGGGTGCGTATGCGCCTACCGGGCACGTATGTGCTTGTGCCTTAGGGAACTGGTTTTCTGAGGTAGTGACCTGGGATGTGGTCTGGGTAACAGGCGGTGAACACATTCTGTAGGGCTTGGACCTTCCTTCGCAATCTGTCCAAGGGCCCCACCGTACGTCAATAACTGTAGGTTCTGGTGTGTGATCAACCGAAGGCTCATAAGAGCTCACACTAAGAACCAGGTCCGGTTCCTCGATACTGGAGCGTCTAATATGCAACTACCCGACCGTATATCAAGCGTAGTTCGGGGGTTCGGTGCGCGATGACATGAATAGATCAAGGTTCGAATGTGGTATTCAAGGTATCCTCGAATGACGCTTACTGGGTAAGAGACCGTACACATTGTGATCTGCCGCGCTAGCAGGCTTTGATAACCTCTCTCTGGGTGTCAGGACTCTTCGTAGCGTAAGTGGGAAGGCAGACCCATTCTGCCTGACTACTAACTGGGATGTCCACGTATGTGGGACTTATTGTTCACGACGCATGTCTTTTGTCTTGCTTGATACGTATGTATCCGGTTCCCTTTGTATGTCGGGGTTGAGCTGCCCACCCACGTATGTGGGTTCCTATTCGTAGTACGGAGCACTCGCTCCATGTGATATCGTTCGCTAACATCATACATGTACCTGCTAAGCCCGGGGTGGATGCACGTAGGTGCATGTTATGTTATAGTCGTTGAGGCATCGCGTGTATGCGCGTTTACTGAAAGCCAGATCATGTACGGGGTTGACCTGTGTCTGCTCTTTGGGCCCGTATGGGCGTGCGCGCACCACGTATGTGGGTAGAACAACAGGGGCATACGGTGACCAGTACTCGAAAACACTGGAAAACGGGAACTGGAGGTCAGCACATTCGGTAGAGTTAGTGGAGAGATAATCCATGTACTTGAGGTGAGTCCCCCGCGTATGCTGTCCTCAGCGTACGCTGTCTTCCTCGTTGGTAACATCCCGTATGCGATCGATGTCGACGTACGTCGGTGCAGTGAGGCCTGCTAGACTGAGCGGCTAAGCGCACATATCGAACAAGAAGAACTTGCAGTAGCCACAAGTTAGTACAGGGGGTTAACAACTCGGTCGTAGGGTTTATTGTTTCTTGTTCTGTTCCCGCGAAGCCGATGTTTCACTTCGTACCGGTTCGATCGAAGATCGTCGATGGTAGTCCGCTTTAGGTTTCCGAAATGAGGGACTTTGTCACGATTCAATATAGACCGGCACAACAAGTATCCGGCATATGGCAACCTGGCCCCCCATAGTTCCGGTATTGTTGCATTCGGCGCGTTGGGCTATGGTTCGAAGTGCACGGCATATCACTCTACCTACCGTTGACGTAACCGGTAGTGGGAGAGATACTAGTGGTTGTCTAGCGTAAGCATACCAACAAGTTCTATAAGCCAATAACAACCGCGGTGGTATCACAATCCGATACCATTCGCAATCGCCCACATAACAGAAACACTTATGTGGGAACACGCGGGTTCTCGATACTGAAAGTTGCAACATCTTTCCATATACACGTGATTGGGGGAGTCGGTGGGTCTCACCTTGGAAACAACCATATATAACGGGTGCCGTGTTGGGGGCATGGCGAACAGGGATGAAAAAGTCCATAGTGCTACCAGCTCGTGATACTAGTGCACGGTGTAGCGGGAACTATACGCTCAGTCGTTACATGCTCGCACCAACAACTGCGGATGGAGGCTCAGTATAGCACGGCTTGCACTAGTTCTTGACTTTTCCACCTGATCCGGCTACAGTTCTGTCGTACCAATACTATGGAAGGGCAGGGGTGTTGGACTAGGCTTTTCGTCATCTGTAACTACCACCGTACGTAGACCAACGCATCCGTATACTGTACTGGGGTTCTATACGCGTGAGGGTATTACCCACACCACTTGCATAACTGTCTGCCTCTGTAGCGTGCTGCCATACACCATATGGAAATTCAGGTTGTACCTGCTATTCCGCATCAACTTCGCTATACTGATTCATACTCCACTACCGTTATATAGTCAGTATCAGCCGATTCATACCTTACACCCATGTACGTACACGTGAACAGTTATTGACGTACGGTGGGCCGACCGAACAACAACCAGTACTTAGCGACTGTGTGAGCGGCCTTGTAACGCCCCGATACTGGGATTCGCTCCCCACCGGAAACAGGGGTGGCCCCGTCGTCGTATGTGCCAGCGAGCCGGCTGCCTGACCCACAACGCATATAAGTAACCCCAACAAACGTACTTATTGAGCTTACCCCGTAACTGCCTGTAGCTTCCCCCTTTCCATATAGTGAGCGATTGCTATGAGAAGGCGAGCCGCGTATGGATATAGTGTAACTACTGAGGCGGGCGATGGAACTTGTAGCGAAGACTGCCCTTGTAGCCGTTTGTGGGGTTGATAATGTCTAGGCTCGCTGCAGTGTACGGGCCGGTCGAGTTCTTCGATACGCCCCCGTTACGGCCCACCGTCAATAACTGGTTCGGCAACTGGTTCTACCCCGAACCCCTCACCCTCAAGCTTCATAGTGCTCGATCATTCCTTCCCTATGTACGGGAATTACTACTCGCTGGCTGTGGTTGGACTGGTATAGGCTTACAGGACAAATATCCGCCCTGGACTCTTACCGCCTACCTGTAGCACGCAAACTAGTATGGTATGTCTCACGTGGTTGTCTAGTCTGCTCGCTCACGTGGGGTAGTTCCAACTGCCCTTACCATGGGCGGGGTGCACAAACACCGTAGCCAAGGTGCTCCCCCGTTGCTATATAGACGCAGGGAGCTACTGTGCACGGGTAGCCGGCTCTTACGACGTACCAGGGGTGGTTGTATCGGGAGCTACAACTATAACGCAGGGGTGGGCGTGCACAAACACAACGCCAAGTTGGTCCCCCTCATATGCGTCACATCACTGGCTCCATAACCATCATCAGCTCGTTGTATCGGGAAGGGTCTACATAGGTCTGCCCTACACTTCAATATAACGCAGCTACTGTGGCCCGCCAACCCTGAACCTGCTCTATAGGCCGACAGCCGTGTAGTGGCCTGCCTGTCTCAGTACGTTAGTGGGTCGGTGCACCCTGAACCGTCACATGGAAACCTCGCTCCCTGCTACTGGTCCACCTGCTGCTACTGGTCCACCTGGCTATAAGGGGAATGATACCCTATACACGGGCCCATTGTACCCTACGTTTGATCATGTTGCGTACGGGCCGTTGACTGGGATTTGTGAGTCCCCTGAAACCGTGGTTGGGGTTACGTGGCGAGCCGGGGAAAGATCCATGTGACCGGTAGTGGAGTCCATGTAGCCGGGCGTGCACGGGCAGTGAAGGGGCCGAGCCCACCGTCAATAACTGGGTTTGATCACCTGGACAACGTGTTTCAGATGTGGCGTACGCGGGCAGTGCACATTCCATATTCATATGAGTAGCGGGTAGTTGGTGTAGTTGGCAGTTACAGGGGAGCACACCGCAGTGCACCGGCTACAGGAGGGAATGGGAAAGTTGCGGAAGGGGTATGCAGCCAAGCCATTAACGTACAGGGCAATCAGCCAAGCCACCTCATATAGCTCAATAAGCCGAGCCAGCATCACTACGTAAGTATCCAATCAGATCCATGCCAGGTGGTTCGTATCCAATCTGTACGGTTCTATCAGGGACTGGCAGGGGCGGTTGCCTTGTAGAGCTTGCACGGGGAACCATCCCACCGTTACTTATCGATGGCAGGGGTGGTTGCATACGACAAAGGGCAGTTCAACCACGACGACTATGAAACCCCAGTTACATCGATACCTATAACCGTACAAATAATGTCAGTAAGTAATCAATATTTACGGATCAATATGAGAACCATCAACCCCAGCCTCCAATATGTGTTTTGTGTGTGTGCGTGGTCAACTCTATCCATCCGCTGCAGTGAAAACCCAACCATCCATCCGCTGCAGTGGGGTAGCCACGTAGACAACCTGGTTTATGAATGTGGCCGTAGTAGACAGGGGAATATTCGTTCCGTTATGATCTCTATATGCTTTCCGACTCCCGGCCACGCGTATGCAGGCAGTTGGATAGCAACCCCAAACCCGTGCACGCTACAGACGAACGAACCCCAGTACGTCGTGCGGTTACTTAGCGGGAGGTATAACAAACGACGGAAAATCGCTGTTATGTGGCGACCTGTTCGTGTATATGAATGGTGCTCGCTCCGGAAGGGAAGGGGTCGAACGCATCACTTCTCACGAATATCAGTGTCGGGTGTCCATGTGGCACCGGGTAATATCAAATCGAGATCAATTACAAAGGTAAATGGACGTGAGCCAGGATGTATATATCGGTTTCAACCGGTAGTTAGTATACGGAGCCGGTGAGCTTGTAGCCGGGACAAGTAATCGAGGGTTCGGGGCGTACAGGGCAGTTTTCAAGGTACGTTACAGGCAGGCAGTTACGACGGAAGCAGTAGCCGGTTCATAAGGGGGGTGCGCGTACAGTCCATGGTGTGTGCGTGGTAAACTCTGATGGGTGGACCACTAACGGTATGTGGGAACCGTACTGCCGCTGACAGTGTTTAGAGAGTATGATCAACCCCAGCCACCTTACCAGAACCTGCAGTACTAGGGTCCGGGGTCGAGGTGCCGGGGCAGGGAGGGGTTTAACGGTTGTCAGGTGGACGTCGTGGCCCGGGGAAGCAGAGGAAGACAGAACGTATACAGGGTGAAACGTAGCTCACCGCCTACCGGCACGATAACGAGGAAGGGGACAGGCGAAGGTGGGCTATTAGCCGATACAGGGGATGGTGGGGATATAGGCGTCTGGTTGTGTACTAAGTGGGGTTTACGCTAGCATACGGTTATGGCAGAATGTTTCTACGCAGGGTACTGTGCACGGGCCGCCACGTTGCTCACGCGCTACAGGTATTGACCGTTACACGCCAACGACGGAAGACAGATTGTGTCTGCTCGATGTGTAACCTCACTCTCGCTATCCAGCGTAACAAACCCTGAACCTTGCTACTCCGCACGTGGGACCGTATATAGGGACTTTGGCTGTTGTTGGTGGGTTCGTTCGGTTATATGGCTTATGTAGACGGGGAACCCAACACGCCTGCAATAGCAGGAACGCCTGCAGCCTTGGTGCCAGCGACCACAACTACAAACCCTTTCTAGTCCCGCTCGTACAGTTCGTTGTAGCTGGTTCATATTGACAGCCGGTAGATACGACTGGTTTAAACCACTCAAGTGGGGTGTAGCCCTATTCTCCCACTAACCCACCCGCGCGTGTTCCGGCAACTGAGCCCCCCTACTCTCCCACTAACCCACCCCGGCAACTTGGCTATGAATCGCCCCGGCTTGCACGCTACCGCATACCGTTACCCAACCCAACCAGAGGCAGTCGAGTTCGCTGTCAGGGCATGGTTCGAGTGAGCTGAGCAGTATATGTGCCATATAGCCATACTTGAGCGTATAGTGAACTACCGCACGGCACGAGACGGAGCAACCCCAAACCCCGTAACTAGGGTGTGTGCGTGGTATTACTCCCTCCAATATGTGTAAAGTGTGTGCGTGGCCTGGCACTTCTATATGGTCTGGCGGGGTATGAATATGGTAGTTGGACTGGTCCGCATACGAATCCGCTCTTAGACCCACCTTCGAGGGGTTGTGGCGCGTTGACCGGTGAACCCTGATACTGCCAACTAACTGCCAACGTAAACACTGAAGCAGCCCGCGTTGTCTCACTGACCACGTGTACTCAATAGTTCCTTGTCGTGTTCACACGAATACACGAACTATACCTTGTTACGAAGCCCAACATGCCTTGACGTGGGTTAAGGGGTCACGGCGAGAGGGGACTAGTGGTGTGTTATGGCGGAGATCCAGCAGCCCGACAGACACGTGAACATGTTATGTACGGGCCTGACTCCACTCGGTGGGAGCTCAAAGCCCCTAGCAGCCTGTAACTTGTCGGCCAGGGACTGAAACGCCTGTGTTGTCCGCTCAAGCCATGCCAGCGTTATGTATCGTCCAATACTGTACTGACTGTACTTGGTACTAAGTGCCAATAGGCTGGACTTGGTATTCCTGACTAACCACTACTAACTGACTTGGTATTCTCAGTCGTCGAAGCCTCGATATCCTTCTTTCTGTGCCAAAGCTGCACACTCCCTGGGTGAGGGCTTTCCCGGCGTTAAAGGAACCCCCGGTCTGTTCCGACCAAAGGCGTCAGCACCTCCATCCATAGGCAATCCGCTATCGACGGAGACTAGACTGCAACCTCGCTACTTGCAAAGACACCGTTATACATACATAGTCGAAGTACGCCTCCAACTAGATTATAATAGTTGTAGCCGCTGGCAGTACTACAACGAACCCGGCTAACTTGGGAATACAGAAAACCATGTAGATCGACAGGCTCCGTATAAGCATCTTTATCATAAAGGTTCGGGGCATCAATTGGTACCTCTACGTAGAAAGGGGAAACTCCGAAATATAGATGCCCGCCGTACACAACAACCCCAACACGCAGTTACGGCAGGTGGCGGGCTCGTGAACAGTACCCGTAGACTGTATGAAAACAGCCGGCTGGGAACCTCACCCACCTATATAACTTACTTGGGGGGATCGGAAAGCGATATCTGCTGTTTAGTATCAAGCATATGAGGGCTATGAACGTTGTGTAGGGGGTTGCCCGTGCACGCTTCCAAAATCCGTACTGCGGGCTGCCGGGGTCGAGGGGGTCGGGGTAGTAACCGATACCTGGGCTGTCTACGGAAGTGTACCTTTATACACCACTCTATACGCCTACTTATACGGCGCTGGTGTTCCTCCCACGTGATACTGGAAGTCATGTTCGTGAGCCTACATAGCGTTCTGCCGACTAGTAGCCGCCAACATAAGCGAGGCCAACTGGCTACGGTGTGGCTATAGGGTTCGCAACAACTATAGCAACGCCAGCTACGGCAGCCTATACCTTCACGTATGCACCCCAGCCAGTCCCGCTAACTGCAGCGAGCCACCTCCCGCTATGTAGTTGGGTTTACAATCGTGTACACTACGAATTATCCTGCATCCACTAAGGCGTCCCCACCAGCAGAGAGAACCACCCCAACAGCACACCTCAGTGCCCAGGTATCGGTACAAGTAAGTTAAGATGCCGACTGCCCTTGACTTGACTACAGGGGTGGGGTATTATGGAAGCGCTTATTGTACCTCGACACGTAACTGGCTATGGGTGAACCTCGGCACTACACCCCTGGTACTTGGCCGCGGGGAGCGGGCAGTTGAACTCATATCGATACGTGCACTGTTACTTGAGGGTTATATATGTGGGGTCTGACAGACCACTACATGAAGAAACATAAGGTACTAGTGGAGTGGCGCCCAAGGTGGGTGGAGGAAATCGTCACTGTATGTGGGTGGAGTATCAAGTCACTGTATGGATATTACCGACAACAGGGAGTGCCAGGGCCATCGTGTAGGGAATCCGATAGCGGGCGGCGAAGTCTAGCGTTAGTTCGTTTTGTAGTCACCACTTCTAGCGGGTAGTGGATGTCCGCATCGGAAGTTGTTGGAGGTCGGTTATCCTCCTGAGGCATAGAGGTGGTGCGGGCGGTACTACCGCGCGGCATGTGAGGTTGGATGAGCTACGCTGTAGGTCTTCTAGGATCAACATGGTCTTCGCGGCGAGGTTATGGTTCCATTCGTAGATCTGTGTTGTCATTGTAACGGAGTGGTACCCGGGGTTCCAGGGATGAGTGCGGGGTAGCCCTTCGGTTGGTGGCAAGACTCGTACGTGGATGTTTGATGGTAGGGCTAGGTACGACACCGTAGGTTCCCAGTAAGGGGATGGTATGCCGTTACATAGTGTCGTCAGTGACCCACACATATGTATTGCTGGGAGGAGGAGGGCGGTCACCGCATACCGTGGCAGTCCAATTTGTGTGTTTCTGTCTATCTTGATGCGGAAGGAGAGTACCATGGAAAGGCCGCATAGGGCGGAGAGGTAGGCCGCACCTAGTGGAGTAGGGCAGTGGACCCCCATCAGCTACGCGTTTCTGCTTGGAGCAGCGGAAGCTGCATTGTCCTCAGGGTCGTTTCGTAACTTGCAAGCATGCGTAACTTCCATTCCATTGGGCTGGTCGTAGTTCTAGTACGCGCCATACTGGGGTAAAGGAAGAGTGTATGTTCGTACTGTAGCCCACATGTGGTCCATCGGGTGAGTGCTCAGTGGGCGCAGGTAAATGAATATGTTTATGTTTATAGTCCCTACATATACGCTCCCTTGCTCCTCTGCTTCCCCGCTACTGTAACCCCGTACGTCGTAACACGAGCCCGGCACCTGCTACATAGACGCAACTAGTTCCTACGCGAGCAGCTACACCTGCTAGATATGGAAAGCCTAGCGTGATAAGGATCTCGTATCGGTACCAACACGCAACCTATTGGTGAAGCGGGAACAGGCGAATACGACGTACCAGGGCACAGCATACCCATACTTGTCTCAGAAACACCGAAGTCAGTATTAGTCGATCAGGGGTGGCGAGGGCAGGTGTCGTTGGGTCCGTTGTATCAGGGAGCGTAGGGCTGCAGTCGTTGTTCGGCAGGGGTGGTTGGCGTCTCTCTATATAAACGTTGCTACAGAGCGAAATATCCATGTCGCTCGTTCGCCCACTCCCGGAACCAGCCCACCCAAAAAGTACGGTGAGGAACCGTACTGTCACGGGGGTATATGTTCTATAACGCCCACACGCCACATGCGGCTATAAGGACGAACCGCCTCCGCTACAGGGCACCCACAACTAACGGTACTGTATCTGGGGGCTACTCCCTATCACTGTCAGTTGGTAACACAACGGGGAGCCGGTGCGACGGAATTGAATTCATTGGCGGGGTAACCCCACTAACCCCAACAATTCATTGGCGAGGTAACCCCACTAACCCCAACAAGCATATAGAACTCAATGGATTCGGGTAGCCCTCTCTATAACACTGGGCTTCCACACCCACCCGGACAGACTTTACTGGAGTCGGAGGAGTGGAGGTGCCGGTAGTGTCAGATACAAAGGGTACGCTATGTGACTATGGGTCGGAGGTCGGTGCACGTATGCACGTATTACAGTTCGTGAGGAGGCTGCCCGATACGTTCACCTGTAGCACGCGGGCTACCTTTCCCAGTAATGCAGTTACGGCGGTTTGTCGTACCGTGGTGCCAGTACTCGCTATAGCCGCTGGGAGGAGTCTACGGAGTTGCTACAGCCGGTGTTAGTACAGTATGAGGAGTCTGAGTTTGTTTGTCTCTATGCAGTCGGAGGGTACCTGTGTCATGGAGTCGCTTCCCCACCCACGTAACGGGGGAGCGTATAGTTCCGCCCTTGTATATAGAGCTCTACCCCTGCCTTTGTTCGGCCTACACCTGCGCCCAGGTACTGTACCCATCGATTACTGATCCTGTCCCCGTAACTTCCGTTGTGAGATAAGCGTGCACGTATCGATGCTAGTGGGAGTTGTACCTTCCATTCCCCGGGGTGGATAACGTAATATTGGGCGGACTTATGATGCCACACCACATACAAATCAAGGTGGTTAATACTCTGTATTAAGTAATGCCGTTACTGAGCTGGCTTCTGTCGTGGGTCGTGGGTTCGTATGTAGCCTCGTTACCTATAGCGGGAGTCAGTTCCCCTGCCCATATGCGCATATAGTATCGGTGTGGCCTCGGCACTAACGCCTCTGTTCGCATAACGAACTATTAGGGATGGATGTACCAATGTTTCAGACCCGTAGCAGGACTTATACACTCCCCGGTAATACATCGAGATGCCGGTTGGTCGACTGCAGCGAGTGAGCGACTATAGTGGTGGAGCCTGCCCGCCTGCACTCGGTAAGTATCTGGAATCGCACCGACTCCCCTGTTCGTACGATTGAGTTGTATCACGTGGTCCCGGCATACAGTTCCAGTAGCTCCAGTAATAGCGGGCATACGACGGGTGGTACCTCGCGCGGGCAGCTCTGATGCGGGTGTGTTTGTCGGTTCGCTTATAGTGCTGTGTCCGGGGGTGATGTCGTCGTCTATGGGCAGGCGGGACGAGTTTCACTAGCCTCAGGGTTTGATCCAATCTACACACTACTCATTCGACTAACCATGCATCGTGGGTTGACGATTCCGTAAGCTGGATGACCTTGCACAATACCAGTTCTATCGAGCAGACTGCTCTAGGGTGGCCGCGGGCAAGTTCCTTCTAACCTACAGGAACCAACAAACAAACAGGCGAGTAAACCGCTTAACGACGTTGATGCGTACAGAAAGCACGGCTGGTTTACCTTACCCGGCGGCGCATATAGAGAGAGGGGGCTCGATCGGAACGTGTTTTCCACTCCGTTATATTGTACGGCTCCACTCGTTGTGCTGTTGTTAGAACGCGCGCGGTAAGCGCTCTATAACGCGCCGGGCTACATCGCTCTTTCATCGCACTGACGATACCTTAATTACCCTCCCTCGCTACATCGCTCTTTCATCGCACTGACGATAGAGGGTAATTAGTCGTTGTACGATTCATTCACCGCAAAGAGGCGTGACTTCGTTATGTTGAGGTACGTAAACAGGGTACATCGTTCCCTCTCGAATGGTGGGCGTGTTCGAACTTGCGTGTGCGAGCTTACCGCTTCGCCCGACAACTGGGAGCTATCTACCGTCATGTAACACCATCCGCCCCACCGTACCCCACCCCACCGTCATGTAACACCATCCGCCCCACCGTACCCCACCCCATATATACGCGTCCGCAGTGGAGCGGAAGAACTTCAGGCTCTATCCACTGGGGTTTCTCGCAGCACAAGATCCAACCAGTAACCTGTTCCCTGCTATGAGGGCTGCAGCCATTGATGCTGTCACTGGGCTTGTAGTTGGTTGATCACACGGAACCCTGTCCCCTGTCTTCGATGTGCCCCTGCATGTGTACACGAGGATATAAAGTAGGAAAGTACTACTGTGGGTGGTTGGACTGGTATAACGGAGTGCACCGACCCAGCGATAGTTATTTGTGGAACAACATGAACAATACCGAGACCTGGGCTTGTTACGGTGGGGTGCGTACACTTTCACCAATACTAGTTGCTCCCCCGATTTCTAGACTGAGCCGGCTCTCACCCTCTCTATCTCTCTATATAACGTGGCGGTGGCGCAAACCCCTTTATACACACCTCAAAGTCTGTTGCGTCTATACATTGTTTCTGAGGCAGGGCAGGGGACGGAGAAGTATCAGCTACAGAAGGCACCCCTACAAAGTACCAACATGGCTCGCTGCAGTGTACGGGCCGGTCGAGTTCTTCGATACGCCCGCATACGAAGTTCCCTCCATGATCGTCACATAGCCTTATTACTAACCTGATATTGAAGCCACGTCGTATCTGGTGTTACATAGAATAGGCGGCCCGCGTTAGCATACCCCATGTCTAGTCTGCTCGTTTAACGGCTTGTTACCCCTGCCCATACCCCACTTGGACTGCCCGACACCTCGCGTCATTAAGTAAGCTCAATCCACATACACAAACGGCAAGCCCTGATACGGAACTGTATGTCGATCCCGACCCCGGATACTTACCCTCCATAGCCGGCTGTTAGTACGGTCAAACCCTGAACCTGCAATTATCAGACGCAACAAACCCTTTCCCTTCCACGCTTCAATACGTAACTATACGGCTAATCGCCCGTACAAGCTGCTGGAGGTTACGTGCTAGGACTGGCCTTTACCCCGGGAACAACCGCCCTTGTGGGAAATGCCGGTGGGATAGCTACATGCGGTTACTGAGCTGGTTTTCGTAGTACTTGGATGAACCCTGGATACTTTGTTCGGGGTTGATCACGTGCCGGGGAGTGTAGTTCGGGGGTGCGTGGGTACTGGAGGCATCGTGTGCATAAACGATGAAGCCCGGGCGTGCGTCGTGCGTTCGTGGTTGGTGTGAAGCTTTGGAACGAGGCACATAGCAGGGCTCAGGCTCCGTAGGTTGTATAGCGCGGTACTAGCTCCGTATGTAGCCAGTATGTAGTGGCGGTTACGGGCCTATATAGTCGGACAACCATGAACATGGCATCCAAGTCTGCCGAGAAAGGGGCACCCAGTAGGTTCGCCTAGGTCACTGCTCGCGTGACGGCGTTGGTGGAACGGAAACCATCTATCTACACTGCGGCTCGATCCCGGATAAAGGGGCGGTTCGCCTAGGTCACTGCCTGCTAACGCGTTGGTACGAGCCCATGTACATACGGTGGGCCTTGTCCGCACCTATAGGACCGCGCGTGGGGAAGTGCACCCACTTCAGCTCCATAGCGTGCACGCACTACTATATGAGACAGGGGTTAGTATTTGTCATTCACCCAAGCCGTTAGTATCCTCCGTTCCCCTCCCTCGCGAGTCAAATCAAATACCGTTATGTGGCCAGCCATGCCAGCGATACTAACTGATGTTACCTGCTTAGTGGCTGCCTTCCAATATGGGGAGAGTAGCTGCTGCCCTCCGCTATACGCTGCCTGAAGCCAAGCCAGCGATCCACGACTTCAGTTAGTTGTCTCCTACAGCCGGAACTACCAGTCCAACCACCCACAAACTAACTCGCTCCGTTTGTCTCGGGTGCGCGTTATAGAGCTCACGGGTACGGGCAGGTTCAGGGACAGGGTAGTTGGGACGGAATCCAAGTACGTATACGGAGTGGAAGGGGTGGTTGCACCGGCAGGGCGTATTGGATCTGCCTTGCCGTACGCTGGCTGCGGTGGTTGCATACGAACCCCGGCTACAGTCCCGAGCCACGCGGTTACTGAGCACAACCCCGGTCCCACCATCACAAGACGAAGACAGCCTCGTTATGATTCTCTTACTCGATATTTCCAATAACACGAGTTAGAAGCGTATATAACGCAGCGGTCGTGTACGGTGGGGGCGGTGTTCCTGTTGTTGAGGGTAGGGCCCACCATACTGTGGGGTAGCGCCCACCTTCACCTGTATTGTATGTACGGTATGCATGTACATACGGGGGTGTGCCGGGTGGGTGGTATGTGCCTACATGGTACGGGGGGTGTGGGTACTCGGAACAGCAACACCGAAGAGGACCCAACAAGGCAACACCAACCCACCCCACCCGCACGTAAGCGTAGCTACGCGGGCTGCTCTCCGACACTTCCGTACGTGAGCAGACCTTCACATGAGCATGGTTACTAGTACAGTATACGCGGCACCCCCCGCCTATGTAGTTGCTAGTTGGGGGGCTACATAGGGACCCGATCACCCACCCTCGCCAATTCTAGTTGTGCAGGCAGAACGTCAATGTGGGGTGTCGGAAAGGGGTGAATACGGTATTCAGTAGCCGTGGTTACTGGCCGTTCACACCATGCCATGGTTACCCCTTCGGTGTTACTCGTCCCCACTTACTGGAGGGTTATACGGTGGGAGGCTGGGGGGAAGAAGTGGGCTTGTTCCAACCCACCCTGTAGTGGCGGAGCAACCTGATACCCCACCCAGGGCCGCGTTTTACCATAAGTGGGCTTCTGTGGGGGTTGTACGGGGGGGTAGTGAACTATAGCCGGTAGGAGCAACCTGATACTGAACTTCACCGTATAGCTGCTACTGGCGGGACGGGTGCGGCTTGCGGTTGGTGAAACTGTGGGTGGGGCACAGCGCCACTGCCCAGCGTGTTATCGTCTATGTGGGATTACGTAGGTTGGTGGCAAGGTGTATACGGAGCGACAAACACATGTACAGGAAGGTAGAATATACCTTGCTATAACGCACGTCGGGCCCCACCCCCACCGTGCGTCAAACAACACTAGCAGTTCAGGGTTTCTAGCAGCTCAACAGGCCCACATACACTACCGTACACAAGGATTATCTGCGCACCAACCATCCATACCCCGGCTTTCCGACACTTCCGTACGTGGCGGAGGGCCCTCAACAGAACAGAACATAACATAACATATATGGCCGCGTGTATGTAGGGTTACGGAGCAACCGGGGCCAGTAACAACCCACAACCCCTTCCCCGGCGTTAGTGGGGTAGTATGCGGTATTCACCTTCACGCCGACTGTTTGTTGAAAACGGGTAACCTACACGGTAACCGTAATGGGCAACTACCTTACGTCCTCAAACCCCGTATATGGAAGTGCCCCGTTACGCTATCAGTGTCGCCCCCTGTAGCCTTTCGTAATAACGGCTATCCCCTTGCCCACGTGTCACGTAGGGGGTTCGGGGGTACCCCCCTTTGGGCGGCATCTCAAAACCATATCATTGTTGCTTCGCGTTCGCATATCGCCATGTCCGGTCTGTCGTCCTCCTCATTATAGTCCTCTTGAAATCAATAGCATTTTGTCGGTTTACGTCCTGTCTCTTCACCCTAGACGTCCTATGCATAGTAAGTACTATAGCCCCAATCATGGCTACCAATAGAATAAGACTAGAAACCAAAAACCGAACTCCATATACGGTATAAAGTAAATTGCCCGATGTTTCCAAATTGGTCCAACTCTGTATCTCGTAGGCATATGAAGTATATTGAGGATAGGAAGTACTTGTGCAGGTTGGTAATAATGGAATGGTTTCATTATCTAGGATGAAGAACATTTCCCACCGAAGGATCAGTCCAATAATACCACTCACTGGTGGATAGCGCGATACTTTTTCGTGATAATATGCTATTTGAATATTCAACATCATAACCACGGGTAAGGATGAAACGGCAATAGCTCCTATATGAACCACTGGGGAGATCATGGCAAAGAGGTCAAGACCGAACTTGATAAGTAAACCCGAGGTGTTGCAAAACACTGGGATGGGGGACGAAACGGAATGTACTGGATTTAAAGCACGTACAACCATCAACCCAGAGACCATAAATAGGCTCGACGAAACGGAAAGTATCGTAGTACGCCGTTCAGTACTTCATGCTAGAGCAAGAACTGGCATTCAAGTTGATCCATCGAAACACTACAAACAACCGATACGACCATTGCTGCTGTTCCTTCACTAGAACGAGTACAGTACAGACGGGGCGTTACCACTGGGTCCTGGGGTAAGGTAGGTACCGTACTGGGTAAGGGTGGAACGCTCTGGGGTTACGGGCGCACCGTTACCGTACTGGGTCCTGGCCCGGGTAACAACAGTACTGAGTTCTGGCTCCTGTACGCGGCAAGCCCAGCACCCCTACACGTAAACCCTCCAACTTCTGCTCTGGTGCCTATGCGGTGTGCCAAACGGAACAACTTGTGCGGTGCCGAAGCGCAGAAGCAGATGCCACCGGCGGCGAACCAACAACTACCCCCGCATACCCCCGGGATACGGCTCGCGGCAGCGTTGTTCGGGGCTGCGTCTTCCCCACCCACCGAGCGTATATACACGGCGCGACATTCCCAGGGCGCACCTCCCCCAAGACAGAATGGTTCCGAATTTGGTAACACGCGCGACCGCACAACTACCCCCGCATACCCATACGGGCCAGCTCTTGCAGCTAGATGTACGGAGCGAAGCCACTCTCTTGCAGCTAGATGTACGGACGGGCTCCGCACCCGCAAGGAAGCAGCGAGGGGTCCGCGCTGTACCCGAACGGCCATGAAACCGGTGGTCACACAGCGGCCGGCAACTAGCGTCCGGTAGGGAGCTCAATCGGTAACGATCCCTAGATACGGGGTTGCGTGGACTGGCAACCACGCTGGATGCCCTTGGGTCCGTGAGCAAGACCCAACACAAGTGGGACCCTCCTGAGACCGCGGGGAACTTGGCAGCGTGTTGCTACCCGTGGTGCCGGCTCGAGCGAGAGAGAGGAGCTAGCCCGTCCTGGCCCGTCGGGGCGTACTCAACCTTGATGCCTTGGGAAGGCCGGGGTGTAGGGCTGTCGTACTGTAGCGGGAACTCAGTACGGACCCGCACGTACGGGTGGGGAACTCATATGGAGTGACCCCAGTTACCCCTTAGGGCCAGCACCCTAGGCAGGGGTGTAGGGCTGTCTACGGTAAGGGACCGGGAACCGTTACCGAACCCACCGTCCTGAGTACGCCCCGTCTCGGAGTTCCCCCGCACTTCGTAGGGCATCGTTGTAGCATATTCCAACCCTTACCCGGCCAACCAACGGAAACTCCATATACGGTAGAGGTCGACCAACGGATAGGATCGTAGTCGATGGAACTAGTGGGGCTAGGCCGGAACCAGGGGGGTACCTGAACGTTCCGAAAGGGGGGGTAATAAGTATGCGATGCGGATCAAGCGAGCTGTTGTCGGCTGCGCTGCGGCGGGTATGTTTGTCGGAGAGAGCTGGCACGGCATTCTAAACTCACTCGACTGGGGGGCATCTATGTGAAAGTATCGAGGGCCGAAAGAGAGTTTGTGTTTACCGCAGTACGTAGGCGCGAATCGGATCACAATGTGACGTCGGCGTCGGCGTAAAGAGGGACTTCTTGGGACTTCGCTCGTTGAGGGCTACACGGAGTTGAGGGGGCGAGGGAGAGGGGAAATAGCTCAGTCGGTTAGAGTGCTGGTCTGTCACGCCAGAAGTCGCGGGTTCGAACCCCGTTTTCCCCGGTGGAATAATGCCAGGGAGGGGTTGCCCGACGGCCCCCCATTGCCCATACGGTTGCCTGACGGCCCAACCTCACCCATAAACCGCGTCGTGAGATTGTTGGTTGTTCTTCCTGTGGTATGTCGTACAACTACGTATACCCCCCTTTCCCCGCATATCATATCATATAGTAGGGTGGGGTACCCCCCGTACAAGGCCATGCGCACCTGTTGCGGATTCCTCCATAAGGGAATTCTATCGATGAATCTACACGATCGTTTTATCTGTATTACAAAGCCTCGGTGGGTGGGGGTAGGTATACAAGCCAAAGTGGGAAACCACTCCCAGGCATCCCGTTTTCTCCTTTGTTCCTAGCCACTTGAGCGTTACAGTTATCCCGGGCTATTGGGATAACAGCCTTGGCCCTCAGACGGTTTACAGGATAACCCAGTACCGTTTATATATGGTTATGTACGCTCACGCCTCAGAAAACGAGGAGAGCGTCCTCCGAGTGGAGGCATTTCTGGCACTCACCTTTCGGTTGGCGCAGCCCCCGGCGTGTTACGTTACGTTACCCCCTTGGGTGGGTGGCGTATGTACGTGAAGGGTAGGGTACCCCCCGTACAAGGTCAATAACCGTTCTGTATTCGGACCCTTGCAACCCGGAGGGATTGGCCTTGGATAAAGGCATGGTGAGACACGCATTGAGAACGCGCTTATTGCTGCGGTGCCTAAGCAACGACGTCGACCTCGCGCCCGTATTCGGACCCCCGAACCCCCGAGGCGTGCCGCTACAGTGTATGATGTCTAGTTAACCTGAACTCAAACACAAACTAGGCCTTTCAGTCCCTTCAGCCGCCAACCCCCCAGGACGTTCGCCGGTGGATGCTCCATCATAAACCTCAAGCACCGTAGGCCGTCAACAAGGCCGTTTACCCGAACCCAACTGACCGAACGCAACAATAACCCCCCGGCACCCCGAAGGGGTACCCCCCGTACAAGGCCGAGGGAGCGTATATGACTATCCTCGAATTCCGCCCGCGCTTCAGTCCCTTCCGTGGACCCCCATGACACGTTATCAACCTTATGTGACCGAAGGTAGTACACGAAACGTTTCCGGGCCGGCGTTACGTACGGTAGGGTAGGCGCGCCTGCACCCGCTGGTGCTAGTACCCGCAGGTGCGTACGTATTGGAGGGCATGCCGCCGCTAGCGAACCGCAACTTATTCCCCCCGTGGGTGGGTGGCGTATGTACGGAGGAGGGGTAGGGTACAGAAGGTTCAAATGGAATAACGCCTATATGAAGCACTTGGGGAGACGTGAATAGAGTACCCAAACGCAGAATGGGACGGGGTGTGCCGTTCGATAAACCATAGGAGCATATAGATGGGCTTCATAAATCCCAGCTCTGCTACCAAGTGAGGATTTCGCACCGTATATACGTGGGTGTTCTGGGGGGCGTGGTTGTCGGAGGGGTCATCACTCGCAGTCTTATGTACTCGGTCTATAGCCAAGGTGACCGCAGTAGCTACGTTACACGATATACGGCGTTGACTCCTCCTCTTCATAAGGCCGGCCTGACGTCATGCGATTCGGTAGTTCAACATCGAGCAGCGTACAAATACCTCTCTATATAACCGCAATAACGGTTTCTGGATTTGTTGGTTGAATCCGGCGCACTACTTGAATGGTTGGTAGCTTCGAGCCAATGGTTTCTACGCCAGGCGCTATCTATCAACCATCTACTGCATTCCTGTGAACGGCCTTGTGTCATGCAGTAGTGTCACCGTACGTGCGGGTGGGCCGAGAGCGGCACTTAGTTGTCCAGCCTCCCCCACCTCAATAACCGTTCTCACGCGGTAATGGGTTATCACTGTCACAATGCTGCTACCAACCCCTATGTACACTATACTGGTTTAGTCCGTACGTCCCGTAGGTGCAGGGACTCGCTTCCCTTTACGTGCAGTAAGGTGGGCAAGGCCTACGGAACAGCGGGGGTAGGTACCCCACCCAACCCAATACGTATGCGGGGGGTAGTTGTTGTGTTCGTTCGCCATCGCTCGAAGCAGGGACTTCCTCCTGCTTGCCGTCGTCTCCTTCGCCTATGTACAACAGTGTTTGTTGTTGCTACGCGAGACTTTGTCATGACAAGCTTGGGCGTATAGATCTAGAGTTCATGGTGCGTTTACTCTATGCGTTTACGTCGATCCGTCAGATCCTCAGCGTGCGGTGGGTCTGCCATAGTGCACTTCATATATCACGATTCCTGGCTTTCTGCGGCTGCCAATGTTGCGTTGCGGCGGCAGTGTTGTTAAGTAGTTTGACGCACGGTGGGGTGGGGTCACATTGGCGGTGTCTAGATTGAGGTACGGTACGGTGCGCCCACGAACCAACACAATCTATTCATGGTCTGTGAAGTACCGGTCTTGGTTGAAGTCGAACAAGTAAGACCGTATAGTTGGGCGGGCACGCGTGTAGGGTAGGGGTAGGGTAGGGTTGGCAGTTGGCCCTTCGCTGATACGAGAACCAACAACCCTTACCATAAGGGCAACTACCAGGGGATGGTGGGTGTGCGTACAGTGGGGACGAGTAACACCGAGCCCACCCACCACGCGAATAATCCCACATACGGGGTTGGGTGGTAAGGTTGTTGTTGCGGTATCAGTTGTGTAGTTACGCGGCACGCCGGGTGGGGGGCGGCGTATAGCCGGGTATTTGTGCCCCGTACCCCAGTTGCCCCCCGAATACGGGTGCTCATGTATCTTACCATATGGCGGGTCGCAGAGCATACTGCTGAGTAGAGTATAGAGCTATAGCTTCGGCACCGCCGCTAAGAATGCTAGATCTTTCTGACCCCACCCCACTGTACGGTAAGCCTGGTTCCGTTCCATGACGTACTTGAAGTGTTTGGAAGTACCTTATCCGGGTCCCATATGAGCTCATAAAGCAACAACGAAGTCCAGGAAACATGCGGTTTACGTAACTGGTGTAGTTTACGTATGGTCACGAAACCAGTAACGAGTCAAGAGCGATAGATGCACCGAGGACTGACTGAGTAAGCGGGAGGCAAGGCAATCGTTCTATCTATCTAGTTAACGTGGATCGATCGATAAACTGCACCTCGCAACTCTTCTTCCCCTCAGCATCATACTTACTGGTATAGTGGTCCTTCGGCTCGAAAGCGTACTTACTGGTGGTACCAGGCCCAGCGTTAGCGTCGATTGCTTGTAGGGGCTTTGTGGGATCTGCTCAGGTAACATCTAACGGTGTGACTTGAAGTTCTCCAACTGTTGGGCCACGAGAGCCAGAACCGCACAACTACCCCCGCATACCACAGTTAATACGGTCCGCTTTCGATTACGTAGAAAGAGAAAGAAGTGGAAAGGGTACAGTCGAGCTACTTAGTGAGTAGTTTACGGTTTGTATCAACGGGCGTGTATCATTGTTGGATAAACATGCGGCAGCCCTCGCCTCTGTTCTACCGATCTCGTCGCAGGTCAATTCAAGAGGGGGTAAGCCCCGTTCGTTTCATTAGTCAGCCGCTTCGCACTTTTATCGTACACCCACCTTCCAGGCTTATCCGACCGAATTCAACCTTTGAACAACATTCTTCCCAACAACCAGGCGTAAGCAAGTAGTACGAAACCAGGCTGTTTGTTTGTTCCTGGCTCATGTGCTTCGAAGATGGTGGGTTCATCGTGACCTACCTTGGACAGCAACATGCAACCATCAATGTTGCACACGGGCATTGTTGTGCCGTAACATGTGATACGTGCCGTAAATGGACCAACCGGGTTCAATCCTTTCCGCCATACAGCTACCTTCAACGCGCACACCAAGGGTTTCGTCGTAGTCATTCAGTAGCCCGATACTTGTAGTTAGTCACCATGCACCGCTACACGCTAGCCTGGTGCTTCCAACGAACCAACCACGGGAGGGGGATGTTGCGAATACGGCTTCGACCCGCCAGCCTGTAACGTAAGCGCTTACTAGCGCTCATCTGGAAAGCATATGAATACGTAGGGTTACGTCTAGTTCGTTCGGGTTACGGCACCACCCACCCCACCCCACTGTACGGTACGGTACGCGCCCACCCGCCGCGTTCTATCACGTGAGCCCGCTCATCCGGAAAGCCCACCATAGCCCAGGAGGCAGCTAGGCCAGATATGGTTCATCCCGCTCGGCCGTCACGGTTTCGGCATTAGTCAGCTTACCCGCTTCACGTGCTGTCTTCGGATCCCCCACCTTACATAACTGTTGCGGTTTTTCGTACAATGATATCGGCCGCAATAATGAGGAATTAGATAGAAGTGACGATATAGATTATAGATATTTATATCGTAACCATCCCGCCCACTACACCAGATATATATATCGTAACGGTATCATTTATAAAGCTTGTTAGAACGACGTACGGAACTAGGTATGAAGTGTGCGGTAGAACGGAAGGAAGAACTTTATACAAGTGCAATGGAGGTGCCTTCATATGGGGCCTACGAAGGGGGCACCCCGAGGCCCCACCCAATAGTGAGACGTCGCTGAAACGAAACCGTCAACCCCAATCAAGGTGCTGGATGGGCAGGAGTACACATGTAGAGATATGCGGTAGCGGTACGGTGGAGGAGCGGTCTCACCCATTCTACATAACAACCGTGCGCGTGAGAATGGCGCCGCTTGGGAACTTCCACATACGAAATTGGCTGAGGAGGTAAGGTCCTTGACCGTAAGGCGCCTACCAGATCTTGATTCGACCAACCGCTCACTTGCCTTATGGTCCGTCTGTTCCAGGGCTATATGCTAGGAAGGCTGATAGAGGATAGCCATATCGCTCGTGGCCAGTCATAACGCATGTGATGTAGGTGCGCGGGTGAGAAGGAGCGCTGCTGGCAGACCTAGTCGATTGCACGTATTTTCTGTTTCTTCAGACTGAGTCGATTGCGTGGGGAGACAGATTGATGTAGTGGGGACAACCAGTAACCCGGGTAGATGGAAATAGCGTGTTGAGAGGCGTACGCTCATGTGCAGAAACCTACCCCGTACGCTCATGTGGTCGTAACTACTCCTCTATATAGTAGTCGGCTGGCAGCGAAGCTGGGTTCGGCGAAGAAGCCCGTTACACAGCGTTACGTAAGCAACATATCCGCCCGACCGGCTTTTCCGTGAAGACATCTACCCACCCGGCTTCGCCCTTCGGGGGTACCAGGGTATGCGGGGGGGTAAGGGAACGTATGCGATGCGGCTGGTATTATGCGATGTGAACGTCTACGTAAGGGGTAACTACGTCTACGTGAGGAAATACAACAAGCGATCCATATATAGACAAGCGCATAGGGTCGTAATTCCCTAGTTCGAACTGATACCTAGCTCGTTCCTACGACGCAGTTATAACAAAGCGGACCAGGCCCAAGCAGCTGCAATAAGCCAAGTACCGAGACGATTCAGATACGGATGTAACAATGCATGAGCACTTGAGCACTTACTGAGCACTATTCCTCCCTCCCATACAGCGATAGTAACTCAAATTCCCCTTTCCATTCTCCAATATGTTTCGAATACGAAGGCTCTCATAACGCGAGACATCTTTCACAAAACGCAGTATACTTATGTACACTAGACCCCCCGAACCCCAGTATCCCCCGTACGCGCGGGCTGCTCGACGCGCCATTCTCAATAAACGTGTTGGGCACAAGCGGCACACTCTCATATACACATAACGCTTTCAGATGCCCTGGCACAAGTCTACAGAATATGAACCCCCACCCAACTCGGTTCTATAGTACGAATCCTGTTGGCGGCATTCCCCACACCACGACACGCCGTCATGTCATATATAGCTGCTGATGCACACGTATCAACGTGTTGAACCTTTGGGACCTCACGCTAGTAGATACCGCTTGCCTTGAACCTGGCATGCAACCGTTTCCAGCTTCAGCTGACCCTACTAAGTACAGCTTCGCCTTAGGCCAATTCGAACAACTGTACAACTACCGGGGAAAGGGGGGTATATGTACGGTGTTGCCCCGAAAGAAGGGGTACCCCCCGAATACGGGCGACATACTTGAAGATTTCGTTGTTCTGTAAACCAGAGACTCCCAAGCTCATCGAACAAGTAGATGTTGCGGCGGCACCGGCGTATATAGAAATGGCCAGGTGCGTATATGATGTTGTACCGCGTAGCTCATCCCGGAAATGCATTTGGGTGGGTCATATGGAGGCGGGAACGATTCAGTCAGGAACGAGACGAGCATACTAGAAGTACGGTACGGTACGGTACGGGGGTGTAGGGGATTTTCCAACATCCGGCTGAGCTACGACCTTGGCAACTAAACGAGCTTTACAATGATGCGTAAACTCAACTGCACCTGGGCTTGGCACTCCAGCATCCGAATGACGATCTGAACTTGTCCCATAAATCACGTTGTTATATAGAACCTATATCACACAACAACCTCTCACTCCACAAAGTCAACAACTACTGGCTCCACAGAAAGAGAGCCAATTGAGCTGAACGCACCTCACATAGAAAACAACAATCAATGGAGTCAGTTATGCCCATAGATCAGCGGCGGGGGTACCTCATCCTGAGGTCCTGGGAGAGAGGGTTGGGATCGAGTGATCTCTTCCTCTACAAGAACAGTACGCGACCCGCATTATCCCCCCCAATACCCCCCTAGTTTCGGCGGGGTCGAGGCCAAGGAGACAGGCGTATATATGCGAGCCCCACCTCAATAACCGCGTTTCGCCTCCTGTTCAAGATGGGGCCTTCGGGTAGGCACACAACCATACGCCTTGCAGTTCCAGTGCCTAGTAACGCTTGGATTGGAACTGCAAGTTAGTGAGGGCCGTGTAGCGGCACCACGCTTACGGCGGAAAACGGAGGCTGACTTCTACAACACTTCATCGATGGGAGAGTTCGTATGGGAAGCAGGGCAGCAGGGAACGAAGCCCACCGAACGTCAATAACGTTGTCGCAGGCGGAACTCATTGGCTCAAGGAAGGTTCATAACGTGCCGTGGCGCGTACGTGGCGCCTACTCCCGTCTGTTTATTCTATTATGGAGTGTTGTCAGTGAACTCCTCACCATCATTCACGATTATGGGATCACTGTAGCATGAAGCTGGCGCCTTCGTTCGGCTGGATACATGCGCTGCCGGGGCTTCCCAGGCGCAGACGCCCCCACCGTACGTCAATAACGTTCTGGGTGCTGCTTTCGCCAACGCTATACGACGTGCCAGGGGAGGCGTGTTGTTCTATCGACGAGGTGGCTTGCGCAAGCGACTGCGCGGCTACTAGAGTAACGACTGAATACTCTCCTATCCAAGGCTCCCAGGTGGGTGGTACAAGCATAGAAAAGCATATCCGTACGCCGTACGCATATAAAGATGCAGAAGAGTAGCCCGTCCTTAGGCCCGTCGGGGTAACTACGTAGTCTCAGCCCTTGTGATTGCGATAACACATGTGCGTCTACTAGTATCACAGGCGAAGCGAATCGCTGATTACGGAAGCTGTTCTGTGCTGTCTGAAGCCGTGCGTGTTTCGTAGGGGCAGGGGTAACTGGGGTAAGGTAGGAGTCTTCCCCGGGGGAACTCCTTGCGCGGGCGTATCAATGGGGAACCGATCAAGGTAAGCCCCAGTTCCCCTACAAAGGGTGCCTTCGGCCCATATGAGTTACCCGGGGTGTAACTCGCTACGCTCGTTTCTGTCCTCGTCGGACCAGTTAGTTAGTTTGACGCCGGTGGGGTGAGGTGGGGCCCCACCTTACTCAAAACCAACAAGGTTGGTAAGGCTTACGTAATCCCTACCCTACCCTACATAACCATCATTCTAGATGAGATACAGAGATTACGGTAGGGGCCACACTAGCGATACGCACCATCACGTAACGGGACAGCGCGCCCCACCTCAATAACCGCGGCGCTGCTGGGGTCGGGTTGGGGGGTTGGGTGGTAGCGCGGATACGAGAGGATACTAGGTCGGGAGGCAGATGCGAGAGGGAGTGCGAGCGCTCATAGCTCGGGGTGGAGGGCTCGGCCGGAACGTAGTGGCCTCCCCTGTAGACGCCGACCCCCCGCATACCACTAGTACAAGGGCCAGAAGGAGCTAGTACCTCGGAACCAACCACTATCTCATGACAACCACAGAACCAAGGGATCGGTGCCTCCCACCTCGCATAATGCTGGGAACCTAGTGCTGGCGGGTGAGGCCCTAACACGCAGGGGGGAAACGATCTAGGCCTTCCCAATCACGAGTTGTGTTGCAAGCACTAGTCCGTAATCCACCGCCGGCCAACCAACACAACCAAGATAGACGCCTTCCCATGGATGCCTGCCCGCTTCGCCGACACCGCTCGGCCCCGCCCCGCTCGCACCCCTCGTCTAGCACAGTACTTGTCCAAGAACTAGTTCGTACTTGGCCTGTCTGATCCCCCGTCGTAGTGGCTAGGCTTTCTTGAACCGAAGGAACCCCCACCGCCTCACTCAACTGTCTAATCATGTATACCCATCAGGCGCCTTGAAAAGTGCTCAATTAAGGCTGTGCAGAAACCGTATGCCGGAGGCATGTCACTACTGTATGCTCCATAACATCCAATATCAGAGTGTATCATCTTACGTAAATGGATGTTGCTGTAATGCGTCTCACTGGGGAATGGTAGTCTCACATGCTTTCCGTTCAGCACATGACCTGCAGGGCTCATTTCCTGTGAACTTCAGGTTTTCAGGCAGATCTACTGATGGTTATGCCAATAACTCCGATCTATCTCATATTGTTGTGACCCGTTATTGAGGTGGGGCATGCCACAATTGTGTGTCATGTTCTTACCGAACAGCGCGTCTATGATTCATAACAAGGGCCCCCCTTTCCAACCCACCCCGGCTATACGGCTGCTGCGGTGCCCGGCGTATGTGTGTGTGATACCGTTTACCCGATCGAATCGGCCTTACTGTACGGGGGTCAGATCACATTCGAAAACGAGCTGCTGGCCACCCCAACCCAACAACCAGTTATGTGTGGTGTGGTGTGGTGTGGTGAGGCAGATTGCCGCAGACAACTAGAAGTATGCGTATGCGGTGGAAGCCCTTTGTCGAAGATCGAGAGCCTGGAACAGGCCAGCACCAGCACAGAGGACCAGGAGGAAGACCGGAAATCTCAGACGAGGTGTAGCCTCCAGGCGTACAATGGAAGGCGGTGAGCAGGTTGGTCCAGAACGGTTGAAATGTGTTGCACCAATATACCCAGGAGTGAGTGCGCGGATTGATAGGCGCTAGAAAGCGGCGTATATGTACGGGTGGGTTCAGGCTATGTGCTAGGAAATGCGTACAATGGCAGGCGGTTATATTGCCGTTCAACCACGGGTGGGTCTGGACGTTATGCCGGCGATTCCTATACGCGGGAACCGCTGTACCGGTTTAGTACATATAGACAATGGGTGGTGTTGAATTGGGTGTTGTTGAGAACGCTTGAAACGCTTGTTCGCTTACGGCATTAGGAAGAAGCGGTATATATCAAGCCTTGTTCAATTAAGTAATAGACCCTTTGTTGGTTTATGTAGTACTAGAATTGACCTCGCTCGCGGGAATGGTTGTTCCTGTTGTTGGGTCACCTAGTTCTAGGGGACGTGGCACATGCCTAGAGCTCATTCCATTCATTTGTACAGTCATTCCAGTCTAACCGCGTTTCGTTCATAATAGACTCTACCTTGACAGGTCATATGTAGACGCACAAGACAGCTAGATTGACTTAGGCCATATTGAGATACTATTCGTATGCCTGTCTCTGACGGGCGACATCATGAAACCCGATTTCTATATGGCCTTATCCGCCTGGCAGTTATTTATATGAGGTGGGGCCAACAGGTACCTCAAAGTGGCAGTTGACTTGGTTACTAGCAGGCTTATGTTGGTAAGGTGTTCTACCTTAACACATTCGAGCAACACTATGACCCAGGTACAACTGACTCAAGCGCGCGGAACTTCACTTCATATGCCGGAACTTCATATGCCTTGGTTTTCATTACGAGTGTTGCAGTGCCCTTCTATCCTCGCATACTTGCAGAAAGGTGGAGAAGAGAAACAACGCGGGTGGGTCATAATCCGACGAGCTTCGGTGTTGAGCTCGCCTTTAGGGTAGTGATCAACACGGTCCGGGATGCCCTCATTTGTCGGGCAATCATCGCAGTAAGTGAGAAAACAAGTTCAGGGTTGTACGTACATGTTGGTGTACTACCCCACCCTGCCTGCCGGTATACCAGGGACGAAGCTGATGGACGAATCCGAGATTCGTGATTAAGTACTAGCAGGAAGACAACTCGTGGTATGTTTACCGGAGTCATGGGCAGAAGTGTGTCAACACATAGCACGTATATATGCGGTAACCCCACCCTGGACGTAGTGCACGTTACGACGGAAGTTGTGGCTCATGGATTTTGGTCTCCGTCTGTGGGCCGGCTGGGGCGCAAGCGCTAGTGGGGAGTACCACCCTGCTGCACAAGTCGGTTGTTAGGGTTCTACGCTCACATCATGCGGGTCCGCCCCTGAACGGCGGTTGACGGAAAAGGAACACGCACCGTATACAGGCGTTGATACAACCTCAACACAGTTATCGACTTCATAGATGGAGTTACGCTTTTCGTACAATATTGTACCGCCCACTCCCTCCTAGCACAAGAACTGAGGTTCAAGTTTATCTGAGTCGTGGTTGTGTTATAGGGTTATGTAACGGTTATTGACGTACGGTGGGGGCGCATTCCACGAACGGACTGAAACAGCAGCTTGATACGGTGTAGCGCACGCATCGACCAGGCACAGGCGTGCGCGAACATCAGCGGGAATGTTCGGGCGTTCGGTTGGACCGTAGTGCTGTCGGATTATGACAGTGTCGAACGCGAACCACTTCCCGTATCCGTGCGGTATTGGAGGTAGTGATTTGTCCCGCTATGCGGGCACTCAATTGTCCACCTCAAGCTGAAACGCAAGGTCCAGTCGCCCTTCGCGATCAACTCGCGGACAGCTTCCATGTAGCCCCCCCGCTACGTGGGTGGGGTTGGGGTTACGTGCGGTGCCGGCACCTGCGCGTTAGTACGGAACCCATTTCTGGTAATACTTGGCGGGCGTGACTCTCGTCCGACCAGAACAGATCTTGCTTTGTTCGATCGTGCACGAAGTCGCGAAGAGAGTTATATAGAGAGGCCGGTTCATCGTGGTTTAACTGCCGCCGGAACAACTAACAACTAACAACAACAACCACAACCACCTATAGAGACACGGGGTGGGGGTGGGGTGGTGTCGCACCATCAAGTGACGGATGAAACAACATGCACGTCGGTAGTTGGTGACGCAGGTCCCAACGTACTTGAATACTTACTGGGGAAACTCATGCATACTGACTGGTTGCTACGCGCACTCGCAACTCCTCGCTAGCGTATGTCCGTTTGTAGGTAGTATCTGGTTCGATACCTTCACACGGTCGCTGGTATCGATACTCGTTATCACGTACATATGGCGAAACACTGAACGAGGCAGATACAGAAGTGGGTGGACGAAGGAGTTACCGAGAGGTAACCGTTATGTAGTTAGTTTACGACCGATCGAGGAGCGGTACTCTGTACCATTGACTCGCCGCATCAGGACACAGGTCCGACCCGGCTATGGGCATTGGAAAGCTATATGAACTGCAAAGCCTTATAACGAGTTTTGATACCTATGGCACTACCCCCGATCTAGTTCGCCTCGTGTTCCGCATCACGCGGAAGGTAACCTATGGGCCGCAAGGCATACCCGTGAACCGGTTGTAGTCCACCCATGAGCCCTTTCCCAAGTGCACTCCATTGGTACTCCAATAGTATCTATCAACGGATGAAGCAACAATACGTGGAACCACGTGGGCGTTTCTTCACGTCAATAACTGCCCGGGTACGCAATGTGGCCGATAAACGCGGACAAAGGGAACATGTTGCATGGAAACATCACGAAGCTCAGAAAGCCTCGCGGACCTCACTACGTTAAACAGTACCCCATACCCAACGAGCGCATGTGCGATATGAAGGGACGCTACGCTTCCTACTTAGTTACCTTCTTCGGTACCATCAGTATGTAACCCAACATGTTCACCGAAGCATATAACGGATTCTTACCCAACCCAACGCGCGGCTAGGCAGTTAGTTAGTTATTGACGGTGGGGTGGGGTGGGGCCCTACCTTACTCAAAACCGTAGGTGGGGCGTGGTGTGGTGTGGTGTGGTGTGGTGCCACCTAGTTGCCCCGCTACCGTATGTGAGCCAACCCCGTAACTGCCAACGTATACCCCTGTGCTGCTGATGTGGGCCACGTAATAGCGGATGGCTCCCTGCCCATGGTACGTCGCTGTTATTGCCCCCGGTACTGTAGCTGGAACTCCAGATACAACGACCAGACTCCGGATACGACGACCAGTACAAATCGCTTGCATGGCTGTAAGGACACCAACTCAGGATTATCTGGTTTAATAATATTCATAACAAATCAATATTCGCACGGGCAGGTGTAGCTAGTGGGCAGGTGTAGCTGCTCGCTTCGCTCACTCGTATAGCCAATGGAGGCGGCGAGCTGCAGTCACGTACGACCGGATGGGGGCGACTATACGCATGGCTCGCACTCACGGTATACTGATCCTGTCCCCTTCCCTGCCTTACGCGAACCCCTCGACCCCTACGCAGCTGTTGGGCTCCTTACTGACAGGGGTACACGTGTATGAACGGTTTTGCAGGTTGTACCATGTGCGATCGGGGTTTGACCAATCGTGGTTGGACTGGCAGGCACTACATATACTGGTAGTCGAGTGCCACATAGCAGTTCCTCCCGGTCAGTTGGCCATAGAGCGTCCGTCCACTGGTTGATGGTTCTCTGTGTGGGGTGGCCAGTTCAGTGGTGGGGCAACGAGTGAGCGTGTTGGATAGTCATGTATATAGATTGCGGTGGGTAGCTAGTACCGCTCGCGCCACAACGAGGAGCCGGGTTGTCGGAGTTTGTACAACAGTCTACGGAGTCGGTGAGCTCTATGTGGCAGTACCGGGGACAGGAGACCACTATTTAGCCGCCCATGGTCCACCCAGTATGTCCAGCACGCTTAGGGGTAGTGCACAGTGCGTCTCACACCAGGGAAGGGTTGGTTGTTCGCGTGCACCCCCATATATATATATAGCCGGCAGGCGGTTATATAGCCAACAGGGAAAGGGTCCCGCTACAGGCTACAGGGTCAGGTTCACGCGCCACGTACCATGGGTGGTTGTACCGGGGAAAGCTACAGGCGCAGGGAATGGGCTACATAACTCCGGCGTAGTCTTGTGTTAGAGCGGTAGATGCTCTTGCTTCAGTCGTGGGTGGTTGGCTTAGGAACTATACGCTCACTCGCACATACAGACAGTTCGAGCTCCCTGCCCTTTACGAGACCGAACCAACACGCGAACACAGTAACTAGTATGCCCTTTCCCCCGCCTGCTGGCTCACGTCCCTGATACCGGGGCTCCTCGCCTTCCCCGTAAGCCTGTGTTCGCTCAACTAACTGTCGACTATACACCTGGTATTAGAAGTAGTAAAGTGTTTAGGCTAGTCGATATGTGTTCACTTCACCTCATGCAGTCTAGGAGGATGGTTATTACTAGGAGCCAGCTCTAGCATGGCTCGCTCACCTACCTACCTACCGGAAATGTCAACCCTGAACGCCGGTCCCTTCACGGACGGAAGCCGGCTCATATGCGGCAATCACCCCAACAAGCTCTATGTAGCGCACCGGGGAACCACCGGGAAGCCACCATGACATACTCGGCTACTAATGTTCGTTCGGTACCAGCAGTCGGGCTGAGCTGGCGTTAGGAAGGTCCACTCACTCCCAACAGCTGCCCACATAGGGGTCGTGTAACCAGCGTAGACAGGGGAAGGTCGACGTCGGGAAAGCGATATATGGCTTGTAGGGGCGGGTAGTCGTAACTCGTTACTGAGGAGGGTTATTGAATGTGCTCCGGCTCCATGTTGTGTTCGAGCGGGACAAATCTCGTATATAGTCACCCACTGAGGTGCGAGCAGACGGCAACATCACTGGTTGTTGAGTCCACCCCACCCATGGTACGACGGCTGCCCGCATACATGAGGGAAAGGGAACCTAAACTGCCCGCTCACTCACGGCTTGTTACCCCTGCCCTTCACTATCAAAGTACGACGGAAGCAGTAGCCGGTCCCACTCAACATAAACCATGAGTGGTTGTAGCCGGAAGTACCATGAGTGGTGGTTGTAGCCGGGAGTACCATGAGTGGTTGTAGCCGGGAGCGTAACTCGGTTTGGTGGTATCAGGGTTTCCCAACTCTAGCGAACCCGATACTGGTTATTGTAGGTCGGAGAACACCTGCTCATAGCGCACACACACTTTACCATATTGGAGGTATGCGGCTCGCTGCAGTCACGTACGACCGTAACTGAGCCACTACCCAAAGTCCCAACCCAACCCAGACTGGCCGGGGGTTACATCCAATGCCGGGGGTGGCTACCTCAACGGGTGGGAAAGGGGGAAGTAGGGGCTAAGGCTGGGGCGCTGGCCCGTGGACATATGTGAACGGGGAGGCAGGGTATATGATATGGGGGCTTACCGCAACAGGGTATATGATATGGGGGGCCCCACCGTACGTCAATAACTGCCGCCTAGCCGCCTAGCCTATTGGAACATGCAGGATGCAGGATTCGCTTCGCTAACCGCCTAAGGCTACAGGTTCAGGATACAGGGTTGATCACACCCCTATAGACGAAGCTGTAAGTGTTGTTAGAGCCCCATGGCCCAGGGAAACGCTATGTAGTTGAAGTACTAGTTGGCTCCCCACCAACTATCCCGGTTACACGCGCCACAAAGCACCGGCTAACTACGACCCCTCCGGTATCAGGACTCACTAAGCGACGTGTACTGAACAAACTCCGACTCCCCCGACAGGCCCCGAAAGGCTCCCCCGCGCCGATGAACACTTGGATAGAAATGCGAACCCTGATTACCTGATTATTGAGGTGGTTGTGGTGCGGCATACAAATCCTTTTCAAGTGGCTAGTACTGAGACTGTGGCCACATAGCGTGCACGGGCAGCCAGCGAACAGCCTCCCTTCAGTACCCCGGCGTAAAGGGCAGTCCACGTACAGGTGTCTATCCCACCTTGCGTCAATAAACGTTCCACCGCTACCGAAACTTGGGAACTCTACAATACCCCACGCCGCGATAGCACTTCCAAATACAGAGAGAGCGGGAAACGCACCTCAACGGGTGGGAAAGGGGGAAGTAGGGGTTGTCAATCCCAGAGAGAGCGGGAAACGCACCTCAACGGGTGGGAAAGGGGGAAGTAGGGGTGTCAATCCTTCGGGCGGCGTGGTAGGAACGAGTTTACTTAGGCAGAACTCCATCACTTCTAACACATCGTTACGCGTGATTCACCGGCTCCATAACTGCGTTATGAATACGCTCCACCTGGGGTCGTTTGCCTAAGGCTTAGGATGTCACCTGATGTGCCATGCCTAACGAACAGACTTGAGCTCCCGGCGTGACGGATGAAGCCAGCCGCGAAGAACTCACTGTAGATTGGGTCGGTCAGGCTATGAACTCAGTCACGGGCTATTCACTCACGAACGGTTATGGTTATACAAGGAGGTGGGGCCTTCCACAGAGTCGGTAGGGCCAGAGTCCATGTTCACTCGGAGCTGAGGCTCCTTATGTAGTTACGCGTATCACATTGAGGAATAGCCAATCAGAGTAGCCCCTAAGCGAAGTGGCCAGAGAGATTTCTATATGTCCAGCCCACCAGGCCAGTTTCGCTGAGGTCAGGAACGAAAGGCAGGTCCGTTGGGAACCGTAAAGCACACGCGTCACCTTCTCGGTTACTGTCAGTGGTGCCAGCAGTAGTGTTATATATGAGTGAGTGTGGGGGCCGGCGGAGTTCAATCAATAGTATCGAATGGATACGACACACACGTCCCTAATGCCTTAGCCGCAAGCACAACGGTGGGGCGTTCCGAACCATATTGGATCTCTAATGCATTGCACTCACGTTTCCGGCATGTAACACGGCGTCCATCCACCCCGTTTCTTGGGATTGACTCACAAAGAGGGAGGTCCGGCACAAGGCGAAGCGAGTTAGACAGAACACTGTATTGTTGATGGCAACTAGCGTATATAATAGTTTCTAACAACCCGGCAGCAACATACGGTGGATACGTGCGACAATACTGACATTCAGAGGAACCTGGATACGTACTCAAAAGCCGATCATTGTACTCTCTAGCCGTTCATGGGGGGAGAGTCCGATCCGTAACCATCAGTTAACAGATGTCTACGTACCATTTACGCACTTCATCCGAGACATAGTCCGAACATTCACGTTCCAACCAAGTTCCAGGAGCAACGACGCAACCCCACAACACGTACCACACCGAAAGACGCATGTGAGGAACATGTTCAACTGGTAATAGCCAGGATTGGAGTCAGGAAGGCAGGTACCCGTACATCGTAGCTGCTTTGGTTATGAATATTACGTAGTTACTGGTTAATCACGCCCGCCCCACTACGTTGTTATGATGATGCCCACCCACATAGCCGCTCGATCGACCGTTGGCTCCACCATCGCGGTGTTGGCTCCATAGTTTGTTAGCTAGTGTCCATAGTTTGTTAGCTAGTTCAGTAGCCTGGGCCACTACGTATCTCCCCTGCCGCTGACAGATAACGGCAAGGTACCACAAACAGGTATACACCCAACTACACACGCTACAGGGCACGCGTACCTTATATCGAGTAACCGGCCTGCGTACCGAGAGGGCTGATAGTGCTAGTTAATAATGGGGTGTCGATGTGGCACGGTCTTATTGAGGTTGAACTGCCCGCATACGTAACGGCTGTCCTGCCCGCATACGTTACTGTGTGAGCGAACCAGCAGCAGAGTGAGCGAACAGGGAAGCCGCGTATGAAGCCGCTGGTAGTCGAGTTCGCCGGGTGTTGTCTGTACTAGTGTACGGTGGTAGTAGTGGGTAGCAAGCCGTACTGGCTGCCCTGCCGGCACTCACGCTTCTAGTTCCCTTCACCTGCTCGTTACAACCCCAGCCACTAACGCTTAGAGAACCGCCAGCCAACACACCCTAACCGAGACGTGGCACGCCTAGCCCTGTTAATGACGGTGGGGGTATGCAGCCAAGCCAGCTCCCTATGTAGCGCAGTGTAGGGCTCGTGTTACGACGTAGGGGTGGTTGTACCGGTAGTCGTGGAGGGTTCGGGGTTGCGTCACGTTGCCAGGTGTGGGTAGCAGGGTCGGTGCTAAGGCGATTCACTCCGCTGTATATGGCAGGGGGTGTGGGCTATGGAACGAAGGATACTTATTACTCACTGGGTCGGTACACAACTAACTAGTTGTTGCTCAAACTCGTAGGCCATGAATAGTTACACGCCGAGGGATATATAGAGCGTACGGACTCCATAACGCCGAGTGCACCAGATGCAGAAACCGCGAACCAGCAGAGCCAATATTACGCATCCCGTTTCTACATAACCCTCCACTATAGAACCGCCTCCCTGATTGTAGCCACTGCGGGGGAATGAGCCATTGTTGTCCAGCACGCTTAGGGGTGTAGCTGTTCCATTGGCTAGTCGACTGAGTCAGGGCAGGGGTTTGTAGTGAACCTACTGGTCGAGACATCACTGGCTCACGTCCTGCTACAATAACACTAGAACCGGCGCCTGCATGAACCGGGTAACCTACAAAACCTACATAGCCTCGCGAACTGCCTCCCGGAACTTGTGAGGTTGTGGTTGTGGTACCTGTAACAGTCTGCCAGCGGCTACAGTATCGAGTTAGCGTTCCCAGGCATACCTACACCGATTACGTAGATGAAGAGGAACAGTTATTGACGGTGGGCTGCCTTCATGTATTATGACGTACCAGGGGTGGTTGTGGCCAGGGTGATCCAACTCGCTATAGCCGCTGGTTGTGTAGACGAGAACCATCACCCAGGGTAACCAGAACACGTAAGGGCTACAGGTTCAGGCTACTAACCACACTCACGTAACCGGAGCGATCCCCTTCCCTGGGCGTACAAGTCATACGAACAACTGCTCTATGTTCACACACCAGCCGTTCTTGTATGAATCTTGCGCTGGAGTGTGGGGCTTCCATTCTTGACACACATATGGGGTATGAATCTCCCACCGGCTATATATCTGAAAGAGCAGTCTCTGATATTGGGGCAGTTGGAACTACACCACGGCTCCTGACAGCGGATATAGTATCGTGTGATCAACCGGTAACACCCTCCTACGCTGTCCCTGTAGCCTGTAGCGGGACCCTGTGTAGTGCACGTTCCGATAGTACGTCTACTCCCCGCATACTTGGAACTATTCGCAGGTTGGCCGACGAACCCTGATAGTTCGGTATGCACCCCCGCACCGGTTATAGAAGCGAACTAGCCAGATGTGGAAACTAAGGGGATCGGTTCGCTTGTGTTGGCCGGTTCATCTAGCCGGAACGCTTATGCCATATCGCATGTTTGTTTCCCTAACGTAGCGGTGTGTCAAGACCATTTCAGATGTTGGCTACATCCAACACTGTTTCAAGACAATCTCCCTTTCATTCTTGTGTGTCCCGCACCTTCCACATACATGTGTGGCATTCCATGGAAGAGTGGGTGGCATTACTCACTCGATGGGCCTTTCCCACGCGCAACCACTTCCTCCTCCGCGTACTGGGTTTAGTGAGTTACCTCAACAACCAGCGACTAGTATTCGGGGACAGCAGCTAGAAGTACTGAGGGGTGAAGGGCGGGAGTTTGTGCTACGATCGATAGTCCGTATCAGGGCCAGCGCACCGCATGCATACGAAGAATATGCCGACATGTAGCGGTGTTCGCGGACCGACTACCTCCAATATGGTAAAGTGTATGAGTTACATAAAGGCCCGGTAGCCAGGATCGCGTGCTGAAGTTGGCCCACATAGGCTCCTCACCCACAAAGGCTCCGTCGTAACTACGGGATTACACCCCTGCGCACGCCGGTCCCTTCACGGAAGCCATGCAAGCGGACCAGTCGGAGGAAGGTCATCTACACTAAGTACACCTCGCCACAACGGTGGATCTTTCCCGGGCTACATGGATATAAACTATGTTACCATGCATGTGTATGTTGATCTTCAACACCATCCTACCGTCAATAACCTGTTATCCCACCTCACAAAACGAGATGGCTTGGTACGGTCGATGTCGATTTTTGTATAAACTCTCAGGGACTGGCTGTCGTAAAGAAGAACAGATAGAGAGGTAAGAACTATTGGCAGGTGGCGGGCTCGTGAACAACAGTACGAAATTCGACTACCGGCATTTCAATTACATATTACGATACCGGACCAACACGCTCACCCCTCGACCCCGCTACTTAGTACATCACTGGTAGCCCGCGTCATAAGGTTCAGCCTTCCACTCTATACGACGAGTATCGAGATATCAGGACTACCGCCATGCGTATCTGAGCACATTCATCGTGTTGGTGGGCTAGTACTAGCCACAGAATCTACAAGTGCACGCTCACCCCTGGGCCTATAGCGTCCAACACCCCTTCCCAGTACATGGAACCGTTATTAGTTCGTTGTTAGCCTGCCGTCATGTTATATAATAGCGTGGTGTGAGCTTTGCATTTATTATACACAGTAGCTGCCCGCATATTCCCCCTCCGGTATCAGGACTCAACAACCATCGACTATACGCACGGCTCGCCACACGTAGCAGGGAAGGGGTTTGTCCTGGCCATACTATGAAAGCTTGGACTGCCCTTTACACCACATAACGTGGAGGGGTGGTCGGACTCTCAGGGACTGGCTTTTGGGGTTTGGGTAATGCAGGCAGGCTGTTATATAAGCGGGAAGTCGGAGTGAGCCTTTCCCTCGTTCTAGGGCAGACTAACCCACATACCGTTATCGATCCTGTAACCACCAGATAAGTACGCTTGGCCACGCATGCGATCCAACCACCTTCGAAGTACGTATAGTGGACATCACTGGCTCAGGGAAGGTTTACTAACTCCTTTATACACACCTCCTCGTCTGTTGCTTGCACGGGCAGGGGTAGTTACAGCACCGACTATATATACGCTCACAAACTACAGGCAGGGTTCTATAGCCGCTCACTCCACATACAGGTTCGGGCCCACTATATAGACGTGTTGTACAGGTCCAGTACCAGTAGCGGGGAAGGCTACGGAGTTTGGGTAATGCAGGCAGGCAGTGGGCTGAGCAGTCTAGAAGATTTTGATCTTATACCAGTGGGAGAAGTGGCGTGAGGAGGTTCGGTGCTGCCTACCACCTGAACAACTGCGGAGTGCTCAACCATGGACTTTGAGTATCGATGCCTTCATTCAGGGAAGGGGTAATATGGAGCAGGGCCCACCCCAGTTGCCCTGGCGTAGTCTGGGAAATGGGTGTGTTGCTACAGGCGGGGCAGGAGATTGTAGTATGCGGTGGGGTGCCCCATCATATACCCGGGCAGTTGGAACTACGGTCATTAACGTGAGGTGAGCGATGACTATGTGGGCAGCTACAGATATTCCAGTAGGTGTAGGCCGTTATTGGCGAACACTTGGCACATAGCGGGCAGTTATTGAGGTGGTTCCCTTTCCCAACACGGCGGCAGTTATTGAGGTGGGGGGGTGCACGGGCAGGGTTGTAGTTTATTAGTTTGCGTGCACGGCTATGTATCGGGTAAAGCTGCCTATATTGGAACATGCAGGATGCAGGGTTCGCTGACAGGGTTTGGGGGAGTCGGTTCGCTTCTATGTAGTGGCGGGCCGGGCAGTTGGTTCACATCCTTAGTTTGTGTGCCTATGTAGCCAGGGAAGGGATTCCTCGACCCTGTAACACCAATATCTGACATCTCGTTTTCGAGCTACGGGTAATCGATTTCGTATACACCCCACCTCCCTGAACAATGGTTAACCCCGTGATTAAAGACTGCTATGTATCATTTCCCCTTATGTAATACGCTCCTGGCTACTGGCTACTGTTACTGGGCCACTACGTATTTCCCCTATAGCCGCACAGTGTAGACGAGAGGTTTCAACCGGTTCTATAGCGCCCAGGGTCAGTTGTTTTTGTTTGCCTGCCAGCCATAGACTGCAGCCCGTAGCGGGACCGCCTGCCCTACATACGAACCGCCGACTGCAGCCCCCACCCGTCAATAACGGTTTCTGTGTTCTACATAGAACTGCCTGCATTACGTAGCACAAACTCATCCGCTTCCCCTGATACTTGAACCCCTGGTAGCGTCGTTCACTGTCCCCGGCACCTGGAACTAGCACTTGGCACAACCCCATCCGGTCGTACGTGACTGCAGCGAGCCATGTTGGTACTTCGTAGCGGGCAGTCCCGGCTACTATAGAACCCTCACGCCTGTAGCTTCCCCTGTCATAGCCAGAACCACGACCCCTTGTATTTGTTATACCCACTTCCCCCGCCAGGCGAAAACAACCAGCTCAGTAGCGGGAGTGATATGTGCACGCTTCGCTCACTGGGTTTAGGCTCCGGCTCCGATTGTCCGGAGTAGCTACAGTCGTAGGAGTCGGTTCGCTATGTAGGGAACAAAGGCAGGAGGGCCCACACCGATACTGAATGAAGAGGCTGTCGGTTCGCTCACACGCCCAGGGGCTACTATAACGCGCGGGTTGCTCACGTAACTGGTTGGCGTATTTCAAGGTATCGGGGTTCACGTGTTGGTATAACTCGCCCTTCCCTTCACTAGTTGCTCAATCGACTAGCCTAGTTAGTATGCGGCCGGTCCGTCTATGTGGTCCGGAAGCAGCCAACCCAGACACAAACACTACGGAAAGTTGCTCCCCCGTGCACATACGCTGCCCACATATTCCTGCTGAACTAGTTGTTGCTTCCCGCCAGCTACGAGTTCGCCAATAACCGGCTCCCCTCAGTTGCTACGTATGCAGTCCGGGCTGCCCTTTACGAGACCGAACCAACACGCAACTACAAACCCGAACCGGCTACATGGGTTTATTGACTAGTCGACGTTCGCTGCGCTCACGTAACGGCTGGTGGCTTCAGTAGCGGGTGCTTCCCTGACGTATGTGGCCAGCCCCACAACCGCTAACTCCCTGCCCCCACATAGCGTTAGTGGGTTGACTACGAGCTATATACGCCTACGGGGTTAGTCGAGGTACCATAACCCAACTACACTATATAAGGCTACTGGCTACTGGCTACTGTATCTGGGTGAACTACACTCTATATACACTGTCAGGGTTAGGCGAGATACGACTACCAGGGTAACAACACGCACGGTTCAGTTCCACGCTATGTGGGCTCACTCGCTGCAGTACTAGGGGCTAGGTTCCTTCCCTGCTGGCATGGCTTTAGGAGTGTGGGATATAGTCGCTGGCAGGGGTTACAGCATACCAATAGATGGAGCTTGGAGCTATGTGACTAAGTGCAGGGGTTATGGCTTCGGAGCTGGCATGGGTGAGGAGCTATGTGGTGCGTCGTGAAGTGGGCTAGTGCCGTATCCAAGTACGTAGAAACCGTGGAAGGGGTGGGCTACGTGGGCATATGAGGGGTTTGTTTCGTTTACCGGTGAACCCTGCTGTCGTATGCGGGCAGGCAGGTAATGCAGGCAGGCAGGAAGTAACTAGTATGCGGGTGGTTCTATGTAGTACTGCCAGAGCTTGGTTTGGGCCACATAAGCTACAGGCAGGGCAGGGGCAGGGAGTTGGCTCTTTAAGCCTGAGTATGCGTTAATAGCTACAGTTGTCCCCACATAGCGTGTAACGGTAGCTGCCCACATACTAACTAAGGCAGTCTATTCGCTTCTATAACAGCTACACCTGCCCGTAGTCAGCTACACATTAAAATAGAACCTCCCCTCCTCACTGTATGCAGCCACTAAGTAGTCACATAGCCCACGACGGACACTCAGTTTGTTAGTCGGCTCCGCAGCTACATGTCGCACGTATGCACCCCCGCACGCCCCCTCACTAATCCAAGGTACCGTTATATAGAGGTGGTGGCATCCTGCTAATTCCTCAGTAGCGGGGAAAGCTCCATCGGGAAAGGGGAACTAGAACGATCTGCTGGGGCGCATACAGAAATATATCAGATCGGTAGCCGGGGTGCCAGTGGTTCATCTGTACCGTACGTGCTGGATTTATTCATATCCCCACCTGGAACATGCAGAGGCTACATAACGGGGGTCGGTGTAGGTGGAAGTTATACATCGACCGCACCACTAAGGTAGACCATGTGACGCATTATTGGAGAGAAGTGTTGGTCCTTCACACGGCAGCCAGGAGCGTATTACAACCACATACACCACTTTCGAAACGTAGTCGAGTTCGCTGAGCGTCAGTAGGGCAGGTTCGGTTGATGTAACAAAGGTGGGTCCGCTGTAGCCACATTTGTATAGGCTGCCCGTTCACCGGTTGGTTCGCGAACAGTTCCAGGGTAATGTATATTGAAGTGTACGGGCTCTCTCCTCTCTATATACTCCTCGAGCTCACCGCCGACATTCAGATTCAGAAACGTCTGTAGGGCCAGTCGACGTATACGCTGCCTTCCTCTGCTCCCTGATACAACCACGAACCGACTCCCGCCACGTACCCCACCAGCACCATTAGAAGTGCCAGTTGACGTGTCCCACATAGCAACTAGTTACGCCTGCCGTTAGTGAACCAGTCGAGTCAGCCTTTCCCTGCCAACTTGTATGGTCTGCCCCGGGTGCTGTTCCCCTTTCTACGTAGGCGTTCCCTCCGTACGAACCGACTGCCGTTATGTAGCCGGTTGCCTCCCTGCCGTTTATCACGTGTTGGTCCCGCACGAAGCTCCCCGGCCTCTCTATATAACCGCGTTCTCGACTGGCTAGTGTTACCGGTACAGTGAGCAACTAGAACCCATAGACTGCCCGCTCCCCCGCCTGCCTTTGTTCGTGAAGCAACTGTCTCCGGCTACATAGTGTCGGAGGGTACTATTGTTCCCCAGTGAGCGTATATGTGGCCGCCTGCCGTCCGTCCTAGAGTTGGCGAAGCGAACAGTTCCATAGCCATATGCCGGTTTATACTCATACGGAGCCCGCCGTAACTGCCGTCACGTTCTAAAGCGGACCGCCTGCCAACCACTTGCATAACAGCTCGAACTGGTGTATGTGCGAGTGAGCAACTAGCATACGTAGCGAACCCCGGGTGATATGTACGGTACGGTACGGGGCATTTGAATCGGAGGGTAACGGGTCGTGTACCGAAATCGTGGGGTGTTTCTGTGTTCGTTGGCTTGGCTTGGCTTGGCTTGGCCCCCACCCCACCTCAATAACAACACTTAACAACACGTCACACAACACTGAACTGAACTGAACTGCCGTCAACACGCGAAGCGTGTTGCTTTCCCTGCCAACTGCAGCGAGAGTTTCTGTGTTCGCGAGCGCCAGTAGCCAGTAGCCAGTATCCTGAACCTGCACCACGTAGCCCAGGTTGAGCGTTATCGACTAACCCTTCCAGCGGCTATAGACCCTTCCCTGTAGTCGAGTGAGCTGGTTGTTGTCTGTACTATACGCCGGTGGGGTATGGCCATGCGTATAGTCGCCCCCGCCACCTCGTTGCCCCGAACCCCTCCTCACTCACTCACTCACTCACTCACTCACTCACGTCAATAACTGCCGCCTAGCCGCCGCCGTTGTTGTCGCACCAAAGCCACATAACCCTGATACTGAAAGAGGCAGGCAGAACGTATGTGTATGCAGGCAGGCAGTTACGGTGGATAACACTCTATACACACTGGTTGCATATAGAGATACAGAAAACCATGTAACCTGAGCTGGCTGGCTGAATTGTCCATTTTAACTGGGAATTGGAAGGCAGCTACTTGCATGGGGGTGTAGGCGCGGGAACTTCGGATACTATGAGGCGCCGGGTCGGTGTATAACGGTTCTAGTTGCTGGGTCGGTGTATCCCATTCCTCCCGCTTCTAGTGTACCTCACCCGCTAGAACCAACCATCGAGTTATGACAGTTCGAGGGGTTTAATAAATGTTACGCTGTTCAAGCCGGTGGGGAGCCAATCCCCCAATCCCAGGTGCACGGGCTACATGGGCCGCTCACTCAACTGGCCCTACAGACCGCGCCTTTACAGCGATTTTCAAAATACAGTAGAGGGAAGGGGCAGCTCATAAACGGTCTACGTACCCAACACGCTTCGCTCACCCCCACACAACAACCCTAACACGCTCACCCCGCTACTGACCAGTACTCGCTGGCTCGGCTTCAGGCAGCGTATAGCGGAAGGCAGCTACTTGCATGTTGGGGTTACGGCGCAGGAACTCCAGATACAACGACCAGTACTATGAAGCTTGCATGGCTGTAGGAGCCAACCTATAGTTGTGAAGTGGGCTAGCTAGTATCCAAGTACGTAGAAACCGTGTTTGGGGCGGGCGACAACGCTACTGGAGTGGAGGAAGGACCCCGCTAATAGCCAGTTACGACCCCGAACCTGTCCGCATACGTGGCGACTGTGTGAGCGAGCCCCGCTACATAACCCTGGAACTGTATGTGCGAGAGTAATCAACCGGGTAACTTGACCTTGAACTGTTGGCTTCGCTATGGTTGGCAGGAGGGGAATAGGGTAACGTAGCTCGTTACAACCCCAGAGGTGTATGTGCGAGTGTGATCAACCGGTAACACTATGTAGTTAGCTGTTCGCTGGCTGGCCGTCTGCTCGCTCACGTAGCTCAATCGCCCACCACAAACTCTGTAGCTTGCCCCGATACAACCACCCCTGTACGTACACGTGAACTATAGGCCCTTTCCCTGGGCTTATTGTTTGTGGTTGAATACACAGGTTGATGTAGCTCACCCTGACAGTGCCACCCACATATAGAGGAGGTATCAACCCATGAAATCAATAGTTGGAATCGTGCCACCACAACCACAACCACAACCACCTATATAGATTGGAGGAGGAGGAGGCTGCATTCGAATTCGGAGTTACGCTGTTCAGTTAGTTATGTTATGTTATGTTAGTTATATGCCGGTGGGGTGGGGTGGGTGCCATATGTGGGCATGTTGAGATTGACCGCCCCGTGGGTCAGGTGCCTGACGCATCGATAACAGGCGCTAGAGCGCAAGGGCATATCTGTCCATGCTACGATGCAACGCTAACCTCATGTGCAGAGTCGAAAGGCGGAGATTGTGGTTGAGGCATGGACCCCACTTCCATAATCCATAATAATTGTCGGGAGCCGCGGGAGACGTTTTTAAACCACACACGCACAGTCCCCGCACCTGTGCATAATCGATTATGTTGGCGCCCGCCCTAGTAACTAGAAACGGGACTTACCCGCTACGTTCAACAGTCATTACCATGCGGAAGCGATATAGCAGGAAGCAGGCTCATGTTGAGACCTCCGTATGATACTTGTTACTGAGTTCCCGACTTGTTACTGAGTTACCTTCCGCCCCACACCGTTTAACAGACCACGGGGAATCCGCCCTTACCTGGGTGGGCATCGGTCTCATCGTCTTTGTGTTCCGTGGCAATACCCCGGCGTATATCAGCAGATTCGTTTGTGAGCCCCGATCCACCGAAACAACCCACGCCATCGCACGCCAGTACCTTGTTGAGGTTGGCCACAGAAACATCACCCCCGAGGGTTGAGGGCCTTGTTAACCAGTTGATAACCTTTACCATGTATATATATACATACCTTTATATTATATTATATATATACGGTGCAATATGTATTAAGAGGCCTACATCGGCCACGCCGGTGGGGAACTCATAGAAAGCACCCCGGACACCCGCGCCTCGGTCATATACTGTATCAGGTTGCACCAGTTACCCCTGTTACCCCTGTAGCGGAAGAACACCACGTGCATATAGGAACGGTGCCCCTTCGCTACTCCTACCCCTGTTACCCCGGTGACCCTCCTTCGCTACTCCTACCCCAGTTACCCCGGTGGGCGTATAGCCGGGTTACGGGATGGGATTACCTAGTCCTAGCCCGTGGTCCCGTAACCCCATGGTACGGTAATCCTAGGAGGGCGCGCGTTAGTGTTTCACTCACCCCTTTCCCTACATAACCCCACGGGAAACGCTCCGTCGCACGCATGGCTCGCTGCACAACACCGAACCCCAAGTAGACTACCCTACCGCACAGAACGCGTCAACAAGACGTACCAACACATTCATATACAACCCAAACAAACTGAAACACGATGGGGTTGTGCTCGCCGCAGGGCTACCATAGTGAGGGAGGTAGGGGCCATCGAGGGACAGCTGTTCGGGTGAAGGGACAGCACGGCCAGATGACACCTTCACGTACCTAGCACCTTCCGAAGTCTTCCTGGCACCCCGTACCATCCTTGTGGTTATTGACGAAGACGGCCCCCACCGTACGTCAATAACGTAGGCGTGTAGACGGGGTTACCCAAGGGTTGGAGGGTCCGGAGGACGGCGGGCGGGTAACCGCGGGGAACGACGAAGGGTGGGTTTCATCGATGGTCAAGTCCCTGTACGCCTCAATCCAAGCCCGGAGGACGGAATCCAAAACCGCATTACCCCGTTACGAACCAACACACAACTTCACCCCACCGCACGCGCACCAGGTGGCATGTTGATTACTCAAAACCCATATCAACAACCGTATGGACTACAGCTCATGAAACATTTATTGACGTACGGTGGGCCCAACTGGTGCCTATACGTAGAGTAGATCCCTCATAGAGGGGTGCTGCATGGATATGCAACTGAGCCACCCCAAGGGTTCATAGTGGGTTGGTTGTTCGGTATTGGTCTGATATACAGTCTTGGGCTCACTGTCTCTTAGTTGGGCCGTCTATCGAACCGCCAAGGCCTGACCCACCCCACCCCACCCCACCGTCAATAACTAACTAACTGAATGAGAAGAAGATCTTCCCTTTCATCGATGGGAAAGTCCCTTTTTGAATGGGTTTCCAAACAGCACTAGTACATGCATCCCCATCAGCCGGATGGAATGGGTTTCCAAACAGCACTAGTACATACATCCCCATCAGCCGGATTCGCGTATATCACTCACTATCAATAACCAGCCCAACCTCGGGCCAATCGAGTAACCATAGCAGGAACATTCTCGAGTCAGTTTGGCGCCCAGTGCTTATGCAGGTCACCGCCCAACCTTGTCTTCCGCCTACCGGAACAGTACTCTATCTCTCTCTCGCAGCTCTCGTACGCAGTAGGCTACTGAGTTCTGTATCAAGCAAAGTGACCCTCGAATTGCCTACAGAACTTCCCGCCCAGTTGCTTCGCCCAAGGTCACCGGGGTTCCACGTCACTTACAGGGTGCTATCCAGTATCTTGAACTCAGTAGCTTGCATATTGGGTGTGTGTTGTTGTTGTTGGAGCAGCCTTACCTCTTTCTGTCGGTTTGCTACGGTGCATAAAGGCGGCCCTTCCTCGTACTAGCGTTTTCGAGAAAGGTCGAGCGCTTTACGTAGGCTAAGCGGTGGATTAACCAAGGAGCGGATCAACGGGTTTTGACGCGCTGGGAGATGTGTTCCCCCCGGTGTCGACTACCTCGTGGTCTCGAATCGGCACATAAGCGTTTCCATAGTACTGACTGTTCAAGCTGTTCAAGAACCCTCCAGATCGATGTTGGGAGTAAGGCCCCGAAACCAGGGGGTAAAGGTGAACATCACACGAGCCTTGTACGGGGGGCTGAGTAGAGAGCATCGCGGAAACCCGGACGGGTTGGGACAGGCCTGGCAGTCCTCAGTGAAGAGTAACTAGGCAGGCGGGTAGATAACGCCGTTGTACGCAACCTCAACAAGTATCAGCCCACCCACAGTTTCACCAACCGCATGCGCGTACCGCACAGACTGGACGGGGAGCGAGCTCCTGAACTCGTTCTTCTGATACGTAGGGGTGTTGCGCCCCCTGCCAGTTTATTCTATTCCCCAAGTGACGTATGTGGCCGGTGTCACCCGTGTGCGGGCGTGACCCCCTTTGCAACAACCACAGGGGTAAACGCGGGTGGGTGGTAGGTTCAAGTTCAGTTACCTGAGCCTCGAACCAAGCGGCGACTGAGCTGGCGGTAACGGAGATAAACCTGAAGCTTCCACAGAGTTATTGCAATTTCCTGGTACCCGACACACCGAGTCAACACCGTTCCCGTTCAACACCCAGGACCGGCCCAAGGATTTATGATCCTCCGCCCACCCTTGGTAAATGACCCCACCAACAGACCCAACTGACCCAGTCAGTGAGGGCTGGCATCTCACCTTTTCCCTTTGTTCCGACCGGATATCAAGGCAAGGGATACAGCCTTCAGGACTCGCAAGCGCTTTCGTATCCATCGGGGGCCGATCCGCCTCCACTCGCTCTACACGCAGAGGGGGTCATCGGCCTAGTCGCCGAGCGGCAACAGCAGGTGTCATTACGTAATAGGTTACCGATTCAACGACGTAGACCCGAACCAACAACTGCCGGATCAGGTCTAGGGGCTAGCCGTCACGTCGCGCATTACTCGAGCTGCAGACCCTGTAACCGGAATCCAACTCGCAGCATTCGAGGCGGGTTCCTGTCAGTACGCTCAGCATACTGTTGATAGGGTACCACTAGGAACCACGCTTTCCCCGAGTACCAGGGGCCAGTGACATAGCGAGCCACATCCTTGCCATGACCCGGTTACCGCGCCATCTCACTACCTTGGATGTAGCACAAGATGCCGTACACACGCAGGTGAGACAGTGTTCATCTGCATGCAGGGACAGGACCCAACCAGTGCCAGGCACATGGAGGGCAGGTGGAGGATCGAGACCCGATAACGCTTTCGGGGTATCAGAATTAGGAGCTGTCCATTACCCGCGATGCATCTGGGGCAGGCGCAGTCACCAATATTCGCGCTTACGCGACTGCCGCTGACCAATACAAGTGGGCACTCAGGCCACCACGTGTCAATATGCGCTTTACGGTATGGCCGAAGCACCCTTTCCGACCCTAGCCGCTAGTCGATTAAACCCACAACACGAGTCGACGGGAGGGAACGCCACTTCATGTCCACCCGAACCGCACATAGCCGGCAACTACCGGTTCCGATCATATACGCCGGCTTGCAATCTAGTAGGAGCCGCTAGTACGAAACGATCATAACCCCTCAACTCTGGTGATGAGAGGCCGATCATTTTACAATACAACCATAGAGAGGTCGGATGGACCACTGGGACCACTCGCAGTGGGGAAAGCAGAATGGCCGCCACCCAGCTCAGCACAGTAGGCCGCCCTTCGTGGGGGTATGCGGGGGGGTATATGTACGGGTTCTGCGGTTCCCATCAGATCTGCTGATCGGTGAAACACATCCTCAATGGGTCAACATACATGCCCCGGCACGCCCACCTCAATAACGAGTCGAATCGCAACCACAACGTATGCGGTTATCTAGATGGAAGGTCCACGATCCCTCCGCCCTACTCGGCCCTCATAAACGCGCTTCGCCCTGCACCCGGTACACCGTAGGAACCGCCCGATTGGGCGAACCAACAACGCCTCCCCCTTGACCCCCCTGTTCCGTAGGCTCCATTGCTCTTTACGGTTTCGGTAACCGGTTTCTATATGATATGCCGGGGATGGGTTCTCCGTTAAACCCCACAGGAACATCGATGGGGTGGGCTGATTCCCGTATAGATCCCTTCTTACTTACGGTGTCACTCGTATATATCCGTAGCCAATTGCCATAGATACGCCCAGACTACCTGTAACGGGTACGGCGCACTGGGGCGGCTTACCCGGGACCTTCCTCTATACGGAGTCGAGGCTTGTGTGGCCGCATTCACAAGGTTGGATCGGTAGACGAGCCAACAGACAAAGATCCATCTTCAGAAGTAGCGGGGCGAGTAGTACACTGTACAAACCAACAAGTCACAAACTAACTTGACATCACTCTGAATCTACACAGCGTATACCGTAAACGCGGTAGCGGGCCCTATCCCGCCCCATATACCTCTCTCGTGTTGAGACCAGGTAAAGCCTGCTTGATTTCTCATGCTCGGAGGAGCGGGAAGCGGGGTAACCCAACTTCACGACAACCACCGTGGAATACGATCGGGCGACAGAGCGATACGCCCTAGGTTGGATTTGAATGAGGCAGGCGCGAGCCCTTGTACGGGGGTACCCCTTCACGCCGTAACAACGGGAGGTGGGAGCGGGAAAGGCCCTAACCCAGTAAGGTAGTTGCCCGCGCGTACAGGGCGGATCTAGCCGGCAGGGCGCATAGCCCACCGTTATACGCCCCCCCCTCCCTGGTACTTTATGAATACCGTAAAGTGTGGTCGCATGATCATGTGTATAGTGCAGCGAGCCATGCGTTCTGAGCCCCCTGACGGTCGGTTACGAGGGAAGGGGTTGTTATGAGCTGGTTGGGGTATCTATCTATCTATATGCGGAATTTCTATATTATGTAATAGGTATGTAGCCAGTATGTAGTGGCGGTATATAGGTTTCCCTTGATCACTAGGCTCGATCCAAGTCAGCGGATAAAGAGGCACCCATACGGTTCGCCTAGGTCACTGCCTGCGCCGCCGCCCGCCCGCCCGTTACATATGCGGTAGTTGTTGTAGTTGTTGTTGGTACGAGCCCAACCATATCAGGTGGACCTTGTCCCCTTGTTGGCTCCATAGAAAAGTATATAGTAGCGCATATGTGCTTTGTCAAGTTGGCTCCATCGGTCTACGGCGTGGGGAAGGGGCCCACCCCAACGTCGCCACTACACTGTTATTTGTCCCTTCCTCTTTCGCCTCGCCCACAACATGCTTCTCCCCACTGCTCCAGATACTTGTATATATAGTTAGAAGTAGCGGCCAGCGAGGACCCACTTGGCTTTGTTGGATCCAGATACCCCCAACCACCCACCGTCAATTTATTTCCCGCGCCCCCACCTGCACATCCGAGCCTTAGTTTCGTGAGCGTACTTACCACGGGTGGGGATGTGAGTGAGCTGGGCTCGCAACCGTAACTGAACGATTACCCCGCTCGCTACGTGATCGGGCTCCTCCTCTATATAACAACCGTGCTCACTTGAGGCGAATCTCTATCAACGATGTTCAGTCACTACTGTTGTCGAAACAGTAACCCTACAGAGCGTACATATGGTGGATGCAACTACCCTTGTAGATGTGGTGGTGTCGAGACCCAACCCTTGTTACTAGTTACTGACTTCCGTTCTCTACCGAACTAGCCAACAACTATCCCCCACCCCGTTCTACCCCCCGAATACTAGGGGAACGACCGAAGATCTAGGCCCCCCGGCCAATCGAGAATGGAAGCTTCCGAGGTTCGATTCCTTGGCTCGATCGTGTGTGTTTTCCAACTTGGGTGACTTGAGACAATATGCATTATGGGACTGCGTGACCCTCTCTATATAACCGGTTGGCGTGATGCGATGTTGATTACTTGCATGTAATACGTGTATTGTGTTGTACGGTGTTTGCGTGTGTTGATGCTGGGTGGGGGTAAAGATACTTCATCGTTTGTGTTACGGTGTTATTGCATAGGGTGGCTTACGCGTGTGAGGTGACCCATGTGTGAAGTGCCTATGAACACGGAGTTGTCGTGTTATTGGATAGGGTAGCGTACACGTGTTAACGGCTGGGAGAAGTGCTGGTTGGGCTACTTACCTGACTGAAGTGCTGGTTGGGCGGCTACTTACCTGACTATATGGTGCTGTTGCTTCGGGTAATGGCGCTTTTGTAACGGACTAGGCTGCGTACGTATTGGGGGGAATTGACCCGAAAAGGACTAACGAAGTGCCGGTATAGTTCCCCCACCCCGGTCTCTGCTTTCGGTTGACAGCCGAGGGAAGGCCATGTTGGAACGGCTGACTTGCGGCCGCTAGTGTGAACGTCACGCAGGGGGTAGTTGTGGGCCATCGCGTGACTTGTTGTGCTAGGTATGGCTCCCGAAGGCATGACACGTAGCTGCACTGAACTTGCGGCGTGTTAGAGAGCAGGCCGTTCGATGTTGTTGTGGTTGGTCTGGGCTGGAAGTGTGGTGTTGGTGTGGGTCAGTAAGTATCGGTGTTGTCATGTTGTATTCGTAGGTGTGTTATGTATAACTTGTATATGAGTTGACGGCTTGCTGTATTGCGCCGTACAAAGGGGTTCCAGCGTGGTTGATATATAGGGGCGGTCGTGCTGCCGATCAACCAACACTCATTCTCTTACTTACTCATTCTCATACAACCAGTGTACGGCCACTCATCGTTGGTTGTACTGTGGACACGTGGTTGATGCGGGGCATACCGTATCTATTGCTCAGCATATGTACGCGCGTGACGGGGAAACACGCTGTCGCCCCACCGTACTGATCCACGTAGCAACAGAAGGGTACCTATCTGTTCCTATATATCAAAGCCGCAGCCACTAAGTACTTCTATCGGAGAGACAGACACAGTTCGTGTAAATCACACGGGGGCGAGTACGCTGCTGATCCTAGGTACTCCATGATTGCATAGGGAAATCTAGTTCGTGAAGAAGATCAGGCATAACCGGCTCGAATTGTGGAACACCCACCCACCTAGACCCAACCACCCCACCCCACCTTACATAACGTACATGGTAAACATTTCTTTCTTTATGCTTCACAAGGTACGTAGGGTATATTCGACCGTCCGTATATAGGCGGGTTGCTCTGCGGTTCTGATAAATCGCATCATCATGGTAGTGTACATGGTGGTGGGCCGCCCTGGCACGTGGTATGCGGGGGGGCGTATTGGGTTCCAGATGTGAGTGTTGCTGGAGCGGCTGGCGCACCCGGAGCCAACCTCGACCCGAGCGTACAGTGGCATAAAGGCCTAGGCTCTACCCATATAACCAACCTCGACCCGAGCGTACAGTGGCATAAAGGCCGAGGCTTCGCCCACTCCAACCCGACCTACAGCTTCCTCTACCCAACTCAACCACCCCATCGACAACCCCCCTATTGACGCAAGTAGGGCGAGGCTGCGCCACAACGCCGGGGTTTCTACACCCCTACCCTAGTACAAGCTTAAGCTTGCGGGGTGCCGGTATGCGGGGCTACCGATCTCTTGCCGACTGCCCAGCTACAGGGGGTACAAGGGTTGGGGGAATAGTTGTTGTTGCGGAGAGCGTTCGACGTATGGAGGGTCGTTTGGGAAGGCAAGAAGCCGTAACCAGGGGGTAGAACCCACTTGAAGCGGCTATATGGTTGTGGCGGGGGGAGAGGGGGCGTATGTAGGGGTTCGGTGGGCCACGTGGCAAGCAAGAGCCTTTTGGATGTGGATGAAACCCCCATCTCAACTGACCCAATAGTATCTGCCCCATCACGCCAATACCCCCCGTCTCACCGTGAGTCCTCGCCTGCCCCGTCACGCCAATACCCCCCATCTCACCGTGAGTCCTCGCCCCATCTACAGGGTGAGGGTTGAGCTCCCCACACATAACCGCCCCCATAACGCCAATACCGAGATGGGCGGCTAGCTGCGTCAATAACGCGTTCCGCATTCCAGTAAAGGAGATGTTCAGCGCCGTGTTGGAATATGCCTTTCAGCCCACTTGAGCAATTTTCCATTATCCCATTGATTCCTATGAATCTAGGAAACTTGTATTTTGATTTCACAAATTCATCAAGTAATATGGTGCTAACTAGTTGTGTCTTGCTCTTGGTTTTTCATTTCGTTACGTCGAACGGAGGGGGAAACTTAGTACCAAATGCTTGGCAATCCTTGGTAGAGCTTATTTATGATTTCGTGCTGAACCTGGTGAATGAACACGTGGGTGGTCTCTCCAGTTCTGTTAAGCATTCGTTTTTCCCTTGCATCTTGGTAACTTTTCTTTTTTTGTTATTATGTAATATAATGGGTATGATACCATATAGCTTCACAGTGACAAGTCATTTTATCATTACTTTGGGTCTATCATTTTCTCTTTTTATTGGAATTACGTGCGTGGGATTTCACATCAACGGGCTGAATTACTTTAGCTTATTATTACCCGCTGGAGTACCGCTGCCATTAGCACCAGTATTAGTACTCCTTGAGCTAATCTCTTATTGTTTCCGCGCATTAAGCTTAGGAATACGGTTATTCGCTAATATGATGGCTGGTCATAGTTTAGTAAAGATCTTAAGCGGGTTCGCTTGGACTATGCTATGTCATAATAAACTGGTTTATTTCATAGGAGATCTTGGTCTTATATCAATAGTAATGGCACTAACCGGTTTGGAATTATGTGTAGCTATATTACAAGCTTATGTTTTTACCATCTTAATTTGTATTTACCTGAATGATGCTATAAATCTTCATTAAGTACGGTCCTTCCTTCAAGGCTGCACCCGTGTGCGCGTTAGGGTCTGTATACGGGGGAAGGTAATGGGAGGAGTTGCCCCGCCGTCCGCATAGCTTACGCTTCGGTAAGGCCCCTCCTACCTACCCGTGGGCCCGTTGTTTCCGCTCCCGTTGCGTTGATAGGCTATAGGACCCAAGGGCGGTGTAACTGCTTTGGACCGGGTGGGTAACGATGCACCTTACCCCAGTTACCCTGTGGGGGACGACCCTGGGGAACGACGGGCGATGACCTTACCCCCTTGGGCCCTTCGGGTGGGGAACGCAGCACCTAACCCCAGCGGCACCTTACCCCGGCGGGAACAACCGGGATCCCACTCCCCGGTCGCCCGTATAACTAACTCTAACTAGAACAACACTAACTAACTAACTAACCGGTAAGTAGAAATTCACGCAACGGGAAGACAAACGGGCAGGCCCCTACCCGGCACAACCGGACGTTGCGTCACTTATCAGGCCCATTGCTGCACGCCAACCCTGGCTACATCAATATGTCCAGTTGGTTCTCAGAAAAGAGCCAGCTGCACGGATGGGCGGCCTGTTGCGTGCGACGCTGAGGGCGAGGGGCCGACGAAGCCTGGAGGAGGACATGTTTCTAATTGAGTAAAGTGAGGACGGACAAAACCTGCTCCGTAATTACCCCGAGACACGTGGAGGTAGGTAGATCGATCCGTAACGTTCTTCGCGTGTTCGTTCCGAGTAGCTGCCCATGTACTTGTGTAGAACAAGCACGTAAGGCCTTGCGTACTGAACACCCCACATATATAACCGGGTATGCGGGGGGTGTTGCGCGGTACTTAGTGGTCGCTCGCCGGACCCCGAAAGCCCAATATCCAATACGTGTGGCCATAGAATGGACTCATTCACACCCCCACAGCACGGCCCGTAAGGGTGGGTTTGAAACGGACATGTGCTTACCATGATACCCCACCCAGCCTGTTGTGTATGTACTCAGAATGGTTATTTCGTAGTAGCAGCTACGATGATTGGATGGCCTACGATTCTGTGCAATGTTGTAGTGGCACCTCCTCAGCGTTGCCCCTAGGCTGGCTGGAACGAATGAGCTTGCTAGGCTTGTCGCCCAATCTACATAACTGCCCGCATACCGCATACTAGTTACTGTAACTACAACCCGTCGTCGTATGTGCGAGTGAGCCCACATAGCGTTCCCTGGGTGGGCTTTATGTGAGATATTCATATACTAGTATGCGGTCAGTTGGTTTGTGTACGGTGGTGTACGGTGGGTAGCAAGCCTGTAACGCCTGTAGCAACTACAAACCCGTGCACCCCCCCACCTCAATAACTGCCGCCGTAGTTGGCGAACCCCCAGCCAGCTTTTAATCCTTGACCGGGTAGTGCACAGTCCATGTGGCGTATGCGGGCAGTGGAATTCATATCTTACCGCGCACGCTACAGAGGCAGACAGTCGTCGTTGTGGTGTGGAGCTGGCCGTTCGCTTCGCGTCTATGTAGCCGGGTTGATCATTATTAAGTAGTGATGTTTCCCCATCCGGTCGTACGTGACTGCAGCGAGCCATGCGAGCGAACCAGCAGAGTGAGCAACTAGTTCCCAGGGCTTGTAACGGAGTGGGCGTATACGTAGTGACGTATGCGGGCAGTTGGCGAAGCTGGGTCGGTGTGGTATAACCGCTTGCCAGGCTTGCACGGGCAGGGGAAGCAGATAAGGGCAGTCTATGGGTTCGCTCACCCACTCGTAGCGGCCGGAGTCGGAGTGTTGGTTGTCTACGTAAAGGTACCTCGCTACAGTCTGTCAGCGTGAGAGATACTTTGTGGCCCAGGAACCTGAGCTGGCTGTTACGTAGTGGGGCTGGCTCCAATATACGCGTGCACGGGCAGGGGTATGTAGACTAGTACTAGCCCGCATACCTATACCAGGGAGAGAAAGGTGGCGTGAGGAGGGAAGTGGAAAGCAGGCAGTTCTATATAGAACAAAGGCAGGGCAGGTTGAAACCACTCGTCTACACTGTAAGCGGCGTTACGTGGAGAGTAGCCCAACCCTTCACCTGTAGCCCGGGTGGAATGGGTTACCCTGGTTGATCACACCCCATGTAGCCCCGTAGGCAACGAACATATCGGTATAGTTCCATTCCACAGTAGCCTGAACCTGTAGCCGTTTGTAGTTGGTTACCCTGGTTGAGCGTTATCTAATACCCTGACAGCTGCTATATAGATACATCAACCCTGGCCACCACGTTAATAGGCTATACCTGTCCCTGGGCGCCACCACTATATCAGCAGTGGTGGGGCCGGCAGGCGGCTCACTCGATGGCAGGGAGTCTATGGGTTATATAAGCTCACTCGTAGCTGGCAGGCATGTAGTTCCAACTGCCCGAACCTCCTCACTTACTGCAGCCGAGCCTTAGTCACATGGGCTGGTCGTTGTATCCTCCGCTCCTGCTACAGTGGACTGAAGCCGTCAACCGCCTCCCGTGCACGCTAGAGTGAGTGAGCAACCTTGTAACTAGCCTCCCTTAAGCCCCATAGTGCCGCTGGTAACACGCGTTACACCGGAAAACCCTGCCGTCGTATGCGGGCAGTTGGAACTACTTGTAGTTAGCGAGCTTGTAACGACTGCCCTGCCTGTAGCACGCGAAGCTTTCAGCCAGCCCCACATAGCAACCTTGTAACTAGCCTCCCTGCCGTAACCATATATCTGATTTTATATGCCACTGCGAAATAGATAGCCACAATATGTGGCTCTTCACCACGGCTACTGTAGCGAGCCATGCGTTACTAGCCCCCTTCCCTCGCACACCCCGAACCCTCTACATATATACGCGGGATGGGGAGTCTCGCTATAGAGGCTGATGGAGCCAACACGGCTACTATGGAGCCAACAAAGCCAACTTCCGTCGTGGACGAACGAGGAGTGGGCGTGCCGAGGTCAATACCAACACCGGCGCCATATAACAACGACCAACACGGCAGTTATATAACAACGACCAGTACTAGTTGGCATGGCTTTAGGAGCCAACGCTATGGAGTCGTGGGCGAACGAGTAGCGGTTCACGGGGAGGGCATTCACTGAACCTGTAGCCTTTAGCGGAATGGTTTACCTGGTTGAAGGGGCCCCATGTAGCCCCCTACGGTGTTAGTCGAGATTGATCAACCCCAGACTATGTAGCCCTAACCCTGAGGCGGTGAGCTTGGCGAACACATGTATATAGCGGGCCCAACGACACCTGCAATTGCCGCCATATATACCGACCGCTCACACAGAAACGTTATTGACGGGTGGGGGGTGGCAGGGAGGCTGGCTATGTGGGCTCACTGTACCGGCATGGAGGCAAGGGAAGGGTTGGTTGTTCGCGTGCAGGTGTGGTAACCCCGACGCTACATAGGCGCGAATATACTCATACGGAGCCTGTCGAATATGGCTATGGAACTGTTCGCCTCGCGTGTTGTATCGGCCCTGCCTTCACCAGCCCTTCACCTGTATCGGCTATACGCCCACCTGAACCTGTCGCCATATGGTATGCATGTGCAGACCCATATGCCATTGTTCACATGCCACTATTTCCCCAACCACCCCTGCACGCTCCGAAGCCATAACCCCCGGCAGCGGCCTATGGGTCCCACACCTTCGTCTACAAGGCCACGTGTACTCCTCGACTGGTTGGCTACAGGCGGGGAAGGGGCTATAGAGGTTGCGTGCGCGGGTAACGGTGAGTTACGCCGGCTACCGTGGTTCAAGAAGTATCAGCAGAGGGCGACGTATCAGGGTTCGCAAAGCGATATATAGGCAGGAAGGGCAGGCAGGCAGATAAGCAGGTTTGTATGCGGGCAGTCCGGACTGCAGTATAGTTACTGTGTGAGCAACAACAACAACAACAACTACAACTACAACTACAACGTAAACTACAACAACTACCGCATATGTAACGGGCGGGCGGGCGGCGGGGCGGGCGGGGGCCGTGCAGCCCCGTCCCTCGGCCCAACTACATACAAACGGCTACTGGCTACAGGCCCCCACACTCACTCATATGTAACACTACCCGGTTCCCCTGCCCAACAAGCAACAGACGAGTGAGCAACTAGTTAGTTATACACCGACCCAGCGATTTTGATATGCGGTATCCGAAGACCCCACATAGTCGCTGCCTTCCTAGAACGTCTAGTTATGAAGCCAAGCCAGCGATTCATAGCCAAGTCGCAAGAAGCCATGGGGTTTTCAGTGCCGGGTTCGCGTGCACGGGTAGTTCCGACTGCCAACATAACCACTGCCCGCGTTATATGCCGGTGGGACCAGTTCAACCACGAATGGTCTACCCCGATCTAATCGACACCCCACGAAGAGTGGTTTCAACCGAACCTGCCTTCCGTAGCGTGCACGTATCAGGTATCGAACTGGTGTATGTGCCAACTAACCGCATCCCAACTAACGGCGTTATGGGGGCTAGTCGAGTCCGCGAGGCGAACAGGGAAGAGTTCTAGTAGAGTGAGCAACCAGCAGAGTGAGCGAACCGCATCCCAAGTTTCTGTGTGAGCTATAGCAGGGAAAGGGCGAGTGGACTGGCTAGTCGAGTGAGCTTCTTCTATATAGTAGTGGGCCCTTCCCATCGAGTGAGCGTAACTTCCGTAGCGATGTATGTGCCAGCGAACCGGCAGCCTGCCTAAGTGAGTGAACCGTTAGTGAGCGAACCGCCAACCAGAACCGCGGCTAATTTCGTAACGGTGAGGTGAGGTGAGCAGCTATAACGACGACAGGGCGTTCCACTACCCCCCTACTCACCCCAACCCCACCCACGTAGCGGGGTCGTGTAACTGGCTACATGAGTGTGGTTTATCGGTACTACGATCGTATGTGTCCAGTGTGCGAGCGTATGTGGAACATGCAGATCTTCGCACATTGGGCTGGCTGCCCGCATACGAGACCGACCCTGTGCGAGTGAGCCCACGTAGCAATCCCCTGCTGCCCTGCCGTTATGGGTTGGGAGAGTGGTACCGTTAGTGAGCGAAGCGTGTCAATATATGCGGTTTGGTCGGCCTAACAACTGGTGGTTCTGGGTTGGCTACAGGCAGCATAAGCTCACTCGACTGGAAATATGAAGGAAGCGTATAACCCCTGTCAGGTCAGGCAGCTACTCGACTGGGGCGCTGGAACTTCGGATACTTCCAAATCACCACTATATAGAGGAGCATGACTATCCATCGACTACCTTTCCCAGTAATGTTGCTCTTCCTCCCGTACCGTACGTAGTGGGGCTGGTTGGCTCTGGCTCCGTCTTGGAATGGGCCACATAAGCTACAGGCAGGGTCCCGCTACAGGCAGCGTCTAGTTGGAACAAAGTAGCCTACTGGCTAATCGCTGGGTCGGTGTATTCTCCCCTCCTATGTGGTGGCAGGAAAGGGCTCGTGCTACTTGGGGCGTTTACCAGGGGTGTAATCCCCCCATATAGTTGTTCGCAACTAGTTCATGGCAAGTAGTTGCTACAGGCTCACGGGTTCTATAGTTACAGGACTGGCATACGTAGCAACTGTAACTCAGTCGTTACAAGCTCGCACCAACAACAGCAACTTCTGGAACTGTCCTCTAACAACACGCGTATATAGAACCGCTACATACTCCACCGGGTAGCCGGCGTAACTCCGCTCCCTTCCCCGCCTGTTACGTAGCGGGCAGACGCCCCGCCAACTGCAGCGTCAAGTTCCCACACGACTGAAGCCAAGCCTTATTCACCGGGAGCAACTTTCCGTATGCAGTCCGTCCACCGGTGTAACGTAACTCAAGTGGGGTGCCCATGTGGTACGGGGTTGGTACATGTAGCGCGTGTAACAGAAATGGCGTAGCTGGCAGACGTTATAAAAGGCTAGTCCCAACTAGTGAGCCTAGAGTTCCCCGGTACTGCCTCCGCATGGTGTGGGCCCGTGCACGCTCACCCTAACCTCGACCAGCCACACGGGAGTCCGTCCACCCACTGCGCCATACTGGAGCTACTTCCCTGCCTCACCGTTGTGGCCCGGGAACGATAACGATATCTAGTTTCCGTAGGGGAAATAGAGTATGTATCAACCAGTTCCAGAACTTGGGCTTGTAGTTGGACCTGTGCAACACGCGAAAACAACCGCAACTCGTTCGCCCACGGGGTTATATAGAGAGGTGTGAGCGCCGTGGGAAGACTCGACTACCTGTAACTAACTGTGCCTTAATAGCGAACTATGGGAGGTTGTCGCCCGCCCGCCATTATATAACGCGACTAACGCGGGTATGATGATTTTATGTAGCTTCCCCGCTGCTACTGGTCCATCTGCCGCTACTGGTCCGCCTGCTACTAACAGGGGGATTGTATTTGGAGGTGCCGGGTGTCTATGGGGTAGTCAACGGAATGCTCCACCGCAGATCAATATACATGGGAGCCGGCATGGCCCCACCTCAATAACCGAGCCAAGTAACTTCCGTCGTGTCCTGAGTGTGCGTTAGAGGTTCCGGTTCACCCGATACCGAACCTGTTGTCGTGGACTTGTAACGGAAGGTATAACAACGACTATGTGACGCTGACATTGATTGCGAGGTATTCCCCTGTATACGCCTGTCGGAGTCAAAGAGCATCATCGGCATCAGAGCTTTCCGACTGCTCTATATAGCTACGTTACCCTGGCCGTTACGTGAGCCAATATTCCCCTGTATCTGGTGGGCGAACGAGGAGCCATATGTATCCCGGGTGTGGGTATATGGACATTGTGCGAGTGGGGTACACTAGTACTGGGAATTCCGTACTGGTGCTGGTGCGGGCCCCCACCCTACCGTCAATAACGCGTTTCTGTGTTCGCTTCTATAACTGCCTACATACCTACACTACCTTCCTACGCTCCCTGATGCAACCACCCACGGTACAATTCTCCTGTCCCCCAGCCACGTTCTAAAGCGGACCGACTGCCCGCTACGGTTATTGGGTGGGCGGGCGTGGCGTGCGAACTGCCTCCCTGTCGGAGTCTGGGCGAACGAGGTGGGCTAGGTTCCTTCCCTGCTGGTGGGGGCCCTCAGTGGCAGCCAGTTCAATGTTAATGGTCTACCCCTTCGTAGCATCATTCCCAAATGAAAGTGGAGCCGGAGCCAGTACTATATTGAAAGTGGGGGTGGATGCGGGTACGTAACTGCCAAACTCTGTAAGTTCCTGCGCGAAATCGAGATGTTCTATATAGGCTTACCTCTAGCCAGGTTCAGGTGGGGCCCCCACACTCATATATAACTGCTGTTCGGGGGTGATGTCGCCCACGTTACACGCCACACGTAGCAGGGACAGGGAAAGCTCCATCGGGTGAAGGGGTTGTTACAGCTATTCATAGTTCTGGGGTGGTTGCATACGTGCTGAAGGCAGTTCGTCAGTTTGACGCACGGTGGGGTGAGCCAGCCCCCAGCACTATAGCGTTCCTCCCGATACGTTCACCTATCAAAGCAAGTCCACTCAGTAATATCCCTGTCCGTGAACCTTGGTTCGTGAGGAGTACCCAAATACCGTATGTAGTGCAGCCGGTGGGGAATATTACCACTCCGACAATAACGTAGGGGTATGCCACTTGAAGTTGTGACGCCGGGTCGGTACACTCGGCTATACGGGGAAAGCTTAGTAGGTTTATGTAACCGGTTGTGGCGCGTGTAACCGGTGAACCCAACCCTGTATCTGGTGGGCGATTGAGCTAGACTGAGTTGGTTGTTGAGTGAGCCCACGTAGCCAGGGCAGGGGAAAGTCCATAGTTTACCAGGGGTGGTTGCCTACAAGACGCTGGCAGGGGTTACGTGTAGATGGAGCCACCGAACCCCTACACTGTGCGGGAAAGGACTATGGGCCCGTGCACGCGAACCTTCCGCTACGGCGAACCGACAGCCATCAGGCCAAGTGTTCTATATACGCGGTGTAGACGAGCCCCTGAAACCCCGTAACTATGTAGCGCGAGAGTGAGCAACTAGTTCCCCGTATCTACCTGCATACGTAGCTCACAGGGAATATGAATATTGATTTTGATGCCGATGAACACGGGGCCCGCCGGAGCCTATATAGACTGCCCGCTTGACGCCACACCAACTGCCAACATAACCAACTACCCTTGACTTTGTCGGTGGGGTAGTAGCCATGCGTATCTGAGCCGGCTCACCCCACCCCACCCCACCGTGCGTCAAACAACACTAACTAACTAACTAACTGAAAGCGGACCCACTCGCGCATACACCAACTATATACATTACTAGAAAGGTCCACCAGACGATTCATATGAATCAACCACCCCTGCAGCCTCCCATCGCTCACTTTGTTCGCTCCCCATCCCCCGTACAATACGGCCCCTCCGCTTCCCTCCGTCACTTTCGCTCCTACGGAACTACAGTTCATATGGTACGCCCGGTCTTCTATGCCCGCCGCATATCGGCAACGGCGGCCTAGCCATTGTGAGCTGGTTCCGGGGGGTGGGTTCTGCCGGGGGGACAAAGCAGGCGTTTACGCGCTGCCAGGCGTTGACGTGTGTGGGAATAAAGCCTGAAGCTCCACGGAGTGCTTTATCCCCGCATACCCATTCCACGTGTGTAGCCGTCGTGAGCCTCTGCTTGAACCGATACAACACAGAGGAACCCCGCCAGCAGAGCGCATTTACTGCGTATCGCCTTACCCTGCAAGCATTATGAATGATCGCCGGGTGGCAGTACTATATTGAAAGTGGGCCCACGTCAAACCATACGAACACACATCCCTCAAACCATACCAAAACACATCCCTATGTGCATATGGTTGGCCGTACATAGGCAAGAACCTATACGGTTCTCATACCGTTGCCACGAAGACATAGTTGGCATTGTATGCGGATATGCCGGGCGAACTACCTGGTCTCGAAGGGGTCGTAGGTACATTGTGGGCGTTTCTGCGTGTAGGGTCACCGTCAGCTCCGGTTGAAGGAATCGGAATCTATCTCTCGACAAGCTTAGTTGCCTCACCTCACCTCACCTCACCGTTAAATATAACTAACTAACTAACATAACCGACGTGGTGAAATGTTTATTGAGCATACCTCACCCTGAGCTCTGCCAGGTGTATACGCTACGCTTTTGGACATGGCACCGGAGGTACTTCAACTGTTCACCAGCTACCGTGTAACTCCCATCAAACACTTGTTCGGCAACCACCCACTAGTAGTGCGTGTCAGTAGGTATTCCCCAGGTCGGTGGGATATCGCCCATCCGTACTGAACATTGACCTGACTGCATTTGACCGCCAATACTATGGCACACGCTACCGTAGCTATGCCGATGATTGTAGTTTGGGATTTCGGTCGTTCCCAATTCCGATGCGGTGTCTTTCGTCTCTGGGGTTGTCCAGTCGACAGCACGTTGTTGGACCCGGCGCTGGCAGGTCATTACCAAAGCACTCAACGTTCGGCCTCTCCTCTCTATATAACCACCGCACGTGCGGTGTGAAAACGCCACATTCCTCACAACCGACTGTGCATATACGCTGGCGTGCGAACTACGAAACCACGACAGAACCAGCGAACTCTTCTCTGGAATATGTAGAGTTCCCACCTCGTTAAGTACCCGTACCGTACAGTATGCCGGTGAACATGCTTCTCCGAAGTCACGTCACAACCGTACTGCAGTGCTCAGTTCCGAAGGTGAGAGAGCGCTAGTACGCTCAAGTTAAGATTCCTATCGTAATGGCCTTGCATGGCGGACTCTCTTGGACGGGACTCGCGCGAAAGCTCGCTGCCTTATTCGCAACTCCATCCTTCCCTCCCCTACTGCGGACGCGTGGGCGTGGTCGGGCACCAGATACTTGACACGCGTGTCGAACTAGAGCAGAGCATGCTGGGGCTTCGCACACGTCGCTCAGTGGTGAGTGGCCCATATACAAGGTGGGGTGGTTGAGTGTCTCAATTATGAAGCTTGCTGCGTTTGCTTACTGTAGCACTGGCCGAATCATGGCGAATTCTCTACGCGCGAGTGGTGTTGGCTCGCGGTTGCAGGCGACGATATGTTACAAGAATATTCGGTTCACCAGTTACGCGTTGCGCGTGAAAGGCCTTGCCGATACTGTAGCCTCACCAGTTACGCGTTGCGCGTGAAAGGCCTCGCCGATACTGTAGCCGTGTGTGAGGATGTCTCCCTCTGGCCCAAGCATCAATAGCCGAAGTGTTGACTAGCTGCTCTCCGTAAGCTATCCAACTTTCCAAAGGCCGTGGCCACCCTACCCTCCTAAGCCCGCCCATAGCATGATTCTGTTACCATCAAAGTGACTGCTGATACGTGCCGTCTCACTATACCGCCTGGTCAACAACGGGGTTCAAGCTTACGGTGTAACGCATCCATCGATTGGCCGCCGTATCGTATCGTATCGTATTAATAATGCAGTGCAGCGGGTACCGCTTGGAAGTGAAACGATCAGCAGGTGCACTGCCCGCGGAAACCCTATAACCATATCGCCCTTTACACGAGTTAGATGCCCTTACCCCGAACTAGCCAACCCCGCATCCTCGCTGGCTGGGGTTACAGCATACCAACATCAGTACCTCGTTGCCCAGGGAAAGGGCGAGTTATACCAACACTAGTTCCCCGATACCTTAATAAGTAGCGAACCCCTCGACCAGCCACACTAAGCCAGTGAGTGACCAACTAGTTACGCCTGCCCTACATACGAACCGCCTACACTCCCTTCCTCCGCTTCCCCTTCTTTGTCCACCTGGTACGTGGCGTGAACCTTCCCCTCCAGCCGCTACATAGGCGCGAACCGACTCATGCCGGCACGTGAGCAACCTTGTAACGCCCCGAACCGGCTACATGTAGAACTCGGCGTGCCCGGGTGTGACGCACTCTCGCACATACACCAGCTACTGCCTCCCTGCCGTAACCATAGGTAAGGAGGTGGGCTAGCGAGGAACCGACTCCGCTACAGTAAGGGAAGGGGCCAACACGCTGGGTGGGTTGGGAGTTGTAGAACTTACCTGTTCGGCACGGTTATTGAGGTGGGGCGCCTCCCTTAACAGATGACGTAAAGGGCAGGTAATAGCAGTTCCCGTAACTGCCATATATCGCTGGCTGGGGTAACTAGGATGCGGGGAAAGCCGAGGAGGGTGATCGAAGTTACGGGGGGTGACTATACGCATGGCTCGCACCGACCGTAAGGGGGCGACTATACGCATGGCTCGCCTATGTAACCACAAGCGAAGCACGCACGTATCAGGGAAAGCTACAGGCTACAGGGACAGCGGAGGAGTTTGTGGTGGGCGTGGCGAGGTCAATACCAACACCGGCGCCATATAACAAATACAGCAGACCAGCTACCACTGCGTTCTATGCTTTCGGTAGGTATCTAAACGCTTCGCTCACCCCCACACAACAACCGCTGGGGGAAAGCTTCGTTACAGGAGGGGTTTGTGAACAGCGTCACGTACCAGGTGGACCAGTAGCGGGGAAGGCTACGGAGTAACGGTAATGCAGGCCGGCAGGCGGTTCGCTTGTAGCCGGGACTGACCGCATACAAACCAGCGTATGTGCACGGGCCCCACCGTCAATAATTGTTGTTGCGAACTACCCTACTTCCCACAAACCCACCCCATTAAGCATGCATACTAGTTTCTGTAACTACCCCTTGACTGCCGGAGCCAACGGGGATCAGGTGGAGTTCACACTGCCCTTACCCCAGCCTATAGTTCTATATAGAACCGCATCCCAACAGCGTCAGTGAGCGAATGCAGTGAGCGATGAATATGTGGGCAGCGTATGTGGCCGGGGAATAGCTTTCGGTCGGTCCGTTTCCCGGTTACGTAATTAGAGAGGTTTCGTTTCTATCTTTAATCGTAACGGTGAGGTGAGGTGAGGTGAGGTGAGCGATGTATGTGCGAGTGAGCGTACGTGCGACGCCTGCCTGCCTGTAGCTTATGTGGCCCAAACCAAGCTCTGGCAGTTCACCCTATATAACGCGAAGTGGTGGGGGCCGCTACAGGTTGTCGCGGGCGTTTACGGAGACAAGTACTACGATGGAGTGGAGGGGGCGGGGCATAAGTAGCTGCCTTCATCACTAAGAGCTCCCACTTGTATCAACCCAACCACAACCACAACCACAACCACTACCACAACCACCACACCATATATAGTATAGTATAGTCGTCGTCGTCGTCGTCAGCTAGTGAAGGTTACAGGGTTTGATTACGATATATACACGCTGAAAGACTGTAGCGAGGTACCACAAACAGTGAACCGTCCCCTCCTGCCCTACATAGCGAAGCGAACTGTGCGAGTGAGCGAAGCGAACGGCCTACATAGCGGAGCGATAGCGGAGCGAACCCCTACACGGTTACTCACTAGAACCGGCTCCAGCAGCTTCCGTCGTACCAATGAAACAACAATACCAACTCCTTACTGCATCTTTATCAATATTCATATTCCCTGTTCGCTACGGAGGCAGGCAGTGTCGTTTGAAGGGTGAAGCAGTAGCGGGTAGCGTCAAGTCCGGACTGCATACTAGTATATGAAGGGAGTCGGTTCGCTTGTTAGAGGACTGCCCGCCCCATAGTGCCGCTGGTAGTACACGTTCTATAGGCCCGCATCCAACGCTACAGTAAGCACAACGACCAGTACTAGTTGGCTTGGCTGCAGGATAATTCGGAGTTACGCTGTTCGCCGAGCGTTAGTGGCTGGGGGAAAGCGTTATCTGGTTCGCGTGCACTAGCTGCAGTTGGCAGGGAAAGGGACAGCTACAGGCGTGAGGGAATGGGTTCGTTGGCGTGAGTCCCGATACCGGAGGGGGCGTTGTGTTTGGACTGGCCGCAGTATTGTAAGGCTATTCGAGCAGGGAAGCAAGCATATTTGAATGGGGGGGGTTGTGTATGGGTTCGCGCCTACGTATGTGTGGCCACCAGAACCAGCCCGCATACCTGCCCAACGAGCTGAGGATGGTTATGGAGGTGTTGTTAGAGGACTGCCCGTGCACGCCGGTCCCAATCGCTCACCGACTCCGTAGACAGGCTCCGTATGAGTATAGCCGGCTCAGTACTAGTTGGATCCATATCCCCTGCAAGCGAACCGATCCCCATACGTTCCCAGTACCCATCGAGTGAGCTCAGCTTTCCGACTCCCTCCAATATGGTAAAGTGTGTGCGTGTAACTACCCCTTCCCCACTCAGTATATAAAGCTCGCACCAACAACTGCAGATGGGGGTAACGGTGCCTTTGGCTCGCTCACAGGGAAAGGCTCACTCGCACAGGGTTGGGGAAAGCAACTATGAAAGTGTAGCCGGCTCGTTCACGCCACGTACCAGGGTATGTGGCCTCCGACAGGGGAATATTAACTAATCAATCTGCCTTCCGCCGACCAGTAGAGACAAAGGGTTCGGGGTTCGCTCACGGAAGGTGCGTGCCGGGGTGTAGCCGTGTTGGTTCGGTCTCCTACTGATTGAAACCACTCAAGTGGGGTGTCGATGGAGTGGCTGGGGCTAATTGGACGGACTGTCAATATGGGAAGCGGAGGACCTGCCCTGCCGTATGTGAGCAACTAGTTCTGCCGACTAGTATGTTTCCAGCCGACTAGTACTAATCCATTTCACTCCGACAGGCGTAGACAGTGTAGTGGCGAGTGTTCGCTACGCTCACCGCCTCCCGCCACGCTGGCATGGCAACCAGATAACGGGGCAACCAGATAACGGTGGAGCCAACGCTATTCAGTCGTGTCCGTCGTGGGCTATGTGACTAAGTAAAGCTGATTGGATACGTTACTGAGCTGGCATGGATGCATACGCACGTGTAGTTTGGAGCCAAGCCGTAGCCAGTGTAGAGGGTATCGGTCTCCTACTGCCAATACAAATCTTCTATACTGCTCAGCTCACCGCCTCATGCCTGCCAGCGGCACTACGGGGCGGGGAAAGCTCAATAACCAGTATCGGGGGAAGCGTGTTGTATCGTATCGGGTACCTGCACGCATACTTGTTTCTGTGTGAGCAACGTAGGCGCGGGGAAAGGACTCGAACCTCGCTAGCGCTACATAGGGGCCCACCGGCTGCTATTGAGCCAGGATAGTTACCCCTGCCAGCCCCTCACGTTATCCAAGGTAGTCACTCACCCCTGCACGCGTCACATGGTCGAAGTTGGATCCAGAGTTTATTCGTATGTGTCCACCCCGGCTCCTGCTTCCGTCGTACCTGCATGGCCCGACAACCCTGATACTGTATGCGCGAGTGAGCAACCTTGTAACGCCCTGGGCTATTAACGTATCCAAGTACGTAGATGGAGTGTTTGGACACTGCCTTCCTCTGTAGCCGGATCCCCTTCCCGTGCAGCGAGCAGACATTTGTACGGTTGGTGGGTCCGCATACGCCACATGGAAGACCCCGAACGCTACATAGTGGGCTCCTGCAGCGTATAGCGGAAGGAAACCCCAGCGCACCTCAGTGCCCGGGGGCGACTATAGCGCATGGCTCCCTGCCCGGCCAATGAGGTATCAGGACGTGAGCCAGCATTAGCCGCTTACAGTTCAATAGAGAACCATCACCCAGGTATACTAGCCCAGGTTTCTAGTTACTGGTGTGGGCCCCACATAGCGAACCGACTCCTCCGATAGTACCCTCCGACAACCAACACGGAGACATCAGCTTCTCGAACACAGGCAGGAGGGGTTCCCGCATACGAAACTGTGTTACAACTGCCCGCATACTAACTACTGTAACTACCCCGTCCCCGCCCCTTCAATATGGGGGCTATTGGCTGCCCTAGGGTTCGGGTTTCTAGTTGCTCACTGGTAAGGGCAGGGAAGACACGCCCACTCCGTTACACGCCCTGGGAACTAGTTGCTCACTGTACCGGCATTACAGCAAGTCAAGGGGTCGAGGGGTTCGCTGGCACATACATCGCTCACTCCAGTTACGCTCACTCGTAGCGGCCGGAGTCGGAGTTTGTAAGTCTACGGAGGAAGGAAGGCAGCTTCATAGTACTAGCCACGACTGAATAGCGTTGGCTCTGATTCCGGTGTTGTGCAGTTATACCAGTCCTGTAACCCCATAATGCTCCTCGGCACGCCCGCGTCTACATATCCCGATACGTTCACCGGAACCTCTTAGTTATGATGCGATAAAGTCCATGGTGCTAGTGGTGGCATCCGGGCCGCTACGCTACGGCACATGCTGGTGAACCGCCTCCCCAAAAACCCTTCCCTCCTCACTTACTGCAGCCGAGCCCGCGTCACATTCAGTAGTATCCTTTGAAATATATACGTAGCTGCCTTTCCTCGCTTAGGGGTGTAACTGTTCACATTAAGAATTCCACTTTCAGGGGCTACATGGGGCTAGAGAAACCCTGTCCCGCTACATAGTTCAGGCTACTGGCGCCACGTAGGTTGCTTCTGGTTGCACCTGGTACGTGGCGACTCACCTTTTTATTGTGTAAGCGAACCAGCAGAGTGAGCTTCCCCTGCCCGATACCACTTAGCGACCCACCAACCTCTCTATATAAACGTGGTGCCGGGTAAGGTCAGTTGTTCACCCTTATTTCCTGTTTCAAGAGAGCGTGTGCACCCAGCCGGCGAGTGAGCTTATATAACAGGGAACCGGCTCTATATACCCCTAACGCAACTAGTTACCCTTTCCCTAAGTGAGCGTGGTGCCATGTACAAAGGGAGGGGACATGTATCGTAAACAGGCGGACGACTTCAGGCTGCGGTCTCTCTCCTCCTCCCTCTATATAGTTGTTGTTGTTGTTGCTCACTCGACTGGGCCCACATAGACTGCAGCGAGCATACCCCACCGGCCGCTACACATAGTACGGAGCGGGTCTTCCTGTTCATTGCTCCCACCCAGGGTAACCGGCTACAGGTGAAGGCTACAGGGTTGATCACACCCCTATAAACACTGTCAGGGTTAGGTGAGCGTAATCAACCGGGTATACTTCAATAGCCTTACGTGAGCGAACCGCATCCCTGCCGGCAGTTCATAGTCGAGTTCGCCCCCACATAGCGTTCAGGGCAGGGTATAGCCATACAGTATGCGGTCAGTTGGCCACATAGCGGGCAGTCCGTCCAACCACTCTAGTATTTCCCCGGGACCACGTAGCATCAATGGCTCGTACTACCCCTGGAGCAAGAGCACCTTTATCGATCTAAGTATCTACCCGGGGCGGCCACATTGGCACCAACCGCTCGTACGACCCCTTACGCCGGAGCACTGTGCATTTTCTACTCGCTACATATCGGGCAGTTATGTAGAGTGGGCACTTCGGTTGATGGACTAACGCCAGCTCATGATACGCATGGATCGACCCAGTCCACGGGCCGGCTACAGGTGAAGGTTACCGGGTTGTGGTACTGCTATAGCAGCGTTAAGGTTGTGTGCGAGTGTTATCAACCAACTACAAGCCAACTAGTTAGTGTAGTGGGTATTGACGTGTCAACCAGTAGTAGCTCCTGGCTGCCCGCATACTGACTTCCCTGCTCTTCCCTGTCACATACGCTGACCACAGCTACTGTTCGCTCACTTCGTTTTGGTTCGGGCCGCTATGTGGGCTCACTCGATGGGACTAGCTGCTGGTAGTCGACTCCTTTCCCCTGCCCGTGCACGCTGCCGTAACTGGGTGTGCCCACGGTACGTGGCGCGTTCACTTGACCCTGCCCGATACTGTGAACGAACCAGAGTGAGCGAACCGACAGCCTCTTGAAGAACTGCCTGCCTAAGTACGTTCTGCCTGCCTCCGTATACGTACGGCTATTGCACGTAGACAGGCTCCGTATTCATATATTCTACCCCGGCTACATGGACACCCCACTTGAGTATGTGGAACATTATGTATATAAATCTTCTATATAACGAGTGGGGGTTTCGTACGGTGTATGCGCGAGTGAGCTGCCAGCCGGGGAGCGAGGATGCAGTAGCCGGTTCACCCCTCCCGACGCCTCGACCCCTATTGACGCAGCTGACAGATTAAGTACCTCGACCCCGCTACTGAGCTGCCCTTGTGACCTCTCTATATAACCCTTCCGTCGTACCTGCCTTGGCTATAGAGGGCTCAATTGACAGGATGGATGAAGGCAGCTACTGGCTATGTGACGCTGGCTCGGTGCAGTCACGTACGACCGGATGGGGAAACATCTGAATATTGATCAAACCCCGGCCTCTCTATATAACCCGGACATCAACATGTATGTGGAACATGCACCTGCACATGTACACTTTCACAGCTACACTCGCACATACAGGTTTTTGGCTGGGGTGGTTGCATACGTAGCCTTCCCCTTCCCTGTATGGAGTGAGCAACAAGTGGCGCAGCATGGTTCGAGTGAGCTGGCATGGCGTGCACCATCGCACGTACCAGTATGCATATCCCCACCGTAGTTCCCGCCCTACCAACTCCTTCTCTCTACACCGACCCCTTCCACCGCCTTTATGATGTGCCTTGCTTACTTCATAAGGTTACCCCAGCCTAGAGTTCGTGAAGCGAACAGGGAATCCCCTGGAACTTACGGTGCGTTGGCCCTTCAACTCACTGAGCTGGTAACACGCGTGAGCAACTATGCATCCCTGCCCAACCACTTGCATAACAGTGGTGCCCTTACCCGTATACGTAGCCTACCTGTATATAGAGTTAGTTAACCCGGTAACATGCACTAGTGTTGTGGTTGTGGTACCCCTATGTAGCCCTGACAGTGGCTATAGCGAGTCTATAGACCGAGGAGAGAGGTAGCAGGACTAACGCCAGCTCAGTCGCCATCTGCTCGCTCACGAACCCTGTAACTGGGTGGGCGGTCTAGCTGGCAGGGGTGCATACGAACCTGAGTCGCTGGTTGTGTTAGTGTTCCAGGTGAACGGGGAATACTAGAACCTGTAACTATACCTTTCCCTGGGCAACGGGCAACGGGTTGTGGTTCTGGCTACAGCAGTCAAGGGGTCGAGGGGTTCGCTACATCGCTTACTAACCAACATAGCCTATGAGAGCTGGCATGGCTGAATGCAGCGTATAGCTACAGGAAGCGTATAACCCCATCTACTAACCCCATATTGAAAGGCAGCTACTCGACTGGCTACGTTGGCGGCTACTGGCTATGTGACGCCGTGCAGGGGTGGTTGTCCTTAGTTCGTCGCTGGCATGGCTGATGGCCGGAAGGCAGCTACATTAAGACGTCTCCGGATACTGGCTAATCGCCGGTGTATAACTATACGCTCACACAGAAACAACTATGTGGGGGCCTTCTACTAGTATGCGGGCAGTTGAATTCATATCTTGTGACCTTCTACTAGTATGCGGGCAGTTGTTTGTTCACGAGCCCGGCACCGACGGGTGGGAAAGGGGGAAGTAGGGTTTTTATGTGCTAATTCCATATGCCGGAGTGTTGGTTGTGTTTGTACAGTCTACGGAGTCGGAGTGGCTATTTCTCCGATTGTCAGAGGAGTCGCTTCCCCTCGTATGCGGGCAGGGCAGTCGCTACGTATGCGTGCAGGGGGTTTGTCGACGGTACCACTTTCCAGTTAGTTAGTTAGTTAACGGTGGGGTGGGGTGGGCCGGCTCATGATACGCATGTATATACCCCACCGGCGTGTTGTTGGGTATGGTTCGCGGGCAGTTGGTCCCTGTGAGCGGAGGAGGAAGGCAGATACGGGGAACTAGCCACATAACCCTTCCGGCGGGCTGTCGGTTGATACAAGTGGTAACCACACCGCTGTACTATAGGCTGTAACTACCCCTGCCCGTGCACGCTCTGTAGCTCCTCCGCTCCCCATATTGACAGTCCGTCCAATGCGCGTGGGACTGGTTGAAACCACTCTGTGGCGGGTGTCATCTCCGTCATGTAAACCCCGGCTACCGATCTGATATAAATGTATCGTTCCCCTGCAGATCACGTGATCAACCCCGGACCCGTCGAGTGAGCGAGCGTATATATGGCGTGGCGCCCTGGAACTCCTCAGCGAACAGGTTACAGGGTTATAACGATGCCTGCCGGCAACCACTTGCATAACAGTGGCTGCCCTTACCCTTCGTCACACTACCCCTTCCCGGCCGGAGCCAACCAGTCGAGTGAGCCAATATTGGAGCCTCCCGGCACGAACGAGGTTGGTATACGGTGGTACGTATAGTTCGTGATAGTTCCCTGGCCACTGTAACTATACCTGTTCCTGGGCAACGGGTTCGGGTTTGTGGTACGGTGGGCGTATAGCCGATACAGGTTCAGGTGGTTGTGGTATTGCAGCCGGCTCGATAAACAACTATGTGGGGGGTCTGTAGGGCCAGTCGAGTGAGCTGTCAGGGCATGGTTCGAGTGAGCATTATTGGCTGAATGCGACAAATACGGTGGTAGTATCGCGCGCCGTTTATTGACGTACGGTGGCCGAACCGACTCCCTCTTTCATAACAGCCATCCACCCAATCTCAGAAATGGTCTACCCCGGCTACAATGGACATTTCCGCATCAAGTAATCAACCGTAACTGCCAATACCCTACACTTCGACTGCTCACCGCCTGCCGGCTACACCCGCTACTGAGTTGGTGGTTCACCCCTGGTACGTGGCGTTCGAGCCCGCCACCTGCCACTACATAGCGAAGCGATCCGCCAACATACAGTGTAGCCAGTAGCTCCTTACATAAGGGGAAATAGCAACCACCCCTGGTACGTCAAGTGGAACGTCCTGCCCTGCCATTTCGCCATGTATAGCCGAGTGCACCGACCCTAGATTAGCCAGTATCCGAAGTTCCTGCGCCGTAACCCCGACATGCAAGTAGAGCTGCCTTCATAAGACCAGTCGAGTGAGCTTACGTTGTGTAGTGGCGTGCCGAGGCTGGGGTTGTGGTAACTCCGCTAACCCGGACAGTGTATATATATCGTAGTTCACCCTGTACCAGTAGCCAGTAGCCAGTAGCCTGAACTATGGAAGTGGGTTATGGTACCTCGACTAACCCCGTAGGCAACGAACATATCGGACTATAGACCTGTAGCCTTCCCCTAGGGCAGCCAATAGCCAAGTATTTGTGGGTTCGCTTGTTAGAGGACTGCCCGATACCCTCTACACGGTTTCCCCTGCCCTGAAAGCAACAGACGAGTGAGCAACCTTGTAACTAGCCTCCCTGCAACTGGCTGGGGTTACAGGCAACTACAATGGGGAGCTGGCATGGCTGAAGTCGTGGGACCGGCTGTTGCATGGCTTCCGTTGTGGGACCGGTTTCGCCTCCCGATTACCTGGTCGTTGTATCTGGAGTTCCTGCGCCGGCGATTAGCCGTCTAAGTTATACATATCAGTGTTGGTTTTGTTTCGGTGTTGTCGTGGGCTGGGCTAGCGAGGACGAACCAACCGGTGAACGTATCGGGGCCAGTTAACAACTATATGGGGGGAACTATCAATCTCGTGTTGCCCGGTGGTGACGACTATATACGCGCGCGGCCAGCCCGCTCTAACGTACAGTGGAGCCGGATCACTTTATTGATATTTGTTATTTCCCCGCCGCATAGAAGACACCAACCCTCGTAGCCGACGGGTATATGTAGTGCCGGAGCACCGCTATGTAGTCTGCTCGCTACATATCGGGCAGTTATGTAGAGTGGGGTTACACCCTTATTTCCTGTTTCTCAGTGAACAACTGACCTTACCCGAAGCCACCCCACCTCAATAACCGCGCAAGGGAGGCTGTTCTAATAGCTCACCTCTCTATATAACCGCTTGTTACCCCTGCCCTTCACTAGTCACTCGACTATCCCAACACGCACTACAGCCGTCCGCCCGCTATGTGCCAAGTGTTCGCATACGTAACAGGGGTTTGTTGGCTCCATCTACACGGTTGGATGGTTCCCCTGAGATCGAACCACCCGCCTGCATGCTCACACCTTCATCGTTACGAAAGGCTCAATCGCACATACACCAGCATGGATCCTGGCAGCGTATATGAACCATGCCCTGACAGCAACTATGGAGAGTACTATAGCCCTGGCCACCGTAGCTGGGGCAGCCGGCTCGTGAACAGCGTTACGTTTATTATACCAGGTGGCACTACGGTAGCGGGGTGTAGGCGCAGGAACTCCGTAACCAACGACCAGTACTAGTTGGCATAGCTGATTGCGTCGTGGGCGTTTACGGAGACAAGTATCACGATGGAGTGTTTGGACACTGCCTTCCTCCGTAGCTTTCCCCGTCGTCGTATGTGCCAGCTTTCCGCCTGCCGCCGCATAGCGTATAGTTACGCCGACCGTGTAGTGGCCAGCCAAGCCAGCTCACAGACTCACTCCCCACACCGGCACCTTCCGAAGTGCCAGTTGACGCCCAGAGGGGAGCCAACAAAGACGATATACGCTTTAGTGGCCCCACCAACGCGCATTATCAGGGTTCGCTCCAGGCAGGGAAGGGCAGCGAGTAGCCGGGTAAGGGCAGTTGTTCAGGGGCCCACCACTGAAAAGGCACATAAACCACAACTCCGACAACCAACACTCCGACTCCCGAACCCTACGAGTGACCGAAGCGAACCGCATCCTATATAGCGGGAAGGGGACCGCTCTGGTTACGTGAGTGTGGTTTATCGGTACTACGATCGTATGTGTCGCCTCACGCCTGTAGCTTCCCCTGCTGTAGCCAGAACCACTACACCCCTGCCCCTTTCGGAGCCGACATCAGCTACTAGAACCGACTCCCCCCCACCCACTACGGTTACGTAATTGATTGTAGTACTGCTGGAGAACATACATTAATATGTCCATTTGGGCCACATAGACATTTGTGTAGATTACACAAACTAAGTAGCGGGCAGTTATGTGGCGCCGTGTGAAGGGTTGGGAAATGCAGGTGTCGTTGGGCCCGCAGCCACTACACGGGAGGGGGAAAGCCCATGTAGCCTCGCCCTTTCCCTGCTGTTCGTTCCGTTCGTTAGTTATTGAGGTGGGGTTGTGGTGGTGGTGGTGGTGTTGCTCACTCTAGTTGGATGCGGGTCAAGTTCACGTGTACGTACAGGTGGAGAAAGAAGTATCGGAGGTTTATGAAGTTGTGTAGGGGCTCTATCTCTATATACTCGAGCTCACCGCATATGGGCCAGCGAGGAAACGGTCGTACGTGACTGCAGCTCACCCCGCTACTGATGGCCAAGTGTTCTACATAGAACCACCAGCCTCTCCTCTTGAAGAACTGCCTTCTGTAGCTTCCCCAGCTTACGCCAGTTACTACCCCTTGACTGGTTGTTGAGTGAGCAACTAGGTAACCCGGCCACTAACGCAACTAGTGAAGGGCAGCTACAAGTGACATCGAGTGAGCGAGCCGACTCCATTGGCAACACGCTTATATAACAGGGAAGAGTTCTAGTTACCCCTCCTGCCAGCCTGAAGCCGAGCCAGCGAGTACTGGTCAGTAGCGGGGTGAGCGTGTTAGGGTTGTTGTGTGGGGGTGAGCGAAGCGTTGTTACTTGTCTCGCGAACACCGACGTAAAGCCTACACCGACCCCTTCCCTTCCCGTGCACTACTTAATACGAAGAACCGGGTAGTGTTACATATGAGTGAGTGTGGGGGCCTGTAGCGTGGGTGGGTTGGGAGTTGTGGGGTGGCCAACTGCCTGCATACTTGTCTACCTGCCCGCATACGAGTCTCTATATAGTTGCTCACAACACAACAACGGCTATATGAGGTACGGTATGGTTGGTGGTGCTACAGACTGCAGCGAGCCATGTTGGTACTTTGTAGCGGGTGCCTTCCTCCGGGCAGTTGGTGTGGCGTACGTGCGGGCAGACGACTATATAGCAGCCACGCTGGAAGCGCTTTCAGGGTGAGAGGTACCACTTTCCCCAACCTCGTTCGTGTCGGGAGGCAGCGTATAGCTACAGGCAGCTACGGAGCAGGAACTCCGGATACTATGAGGCGCCGGGGCGGATTACGTAAGTGGTTGGTGCCTTAGGCTATATTGAACGCGGGTGCGGTTGCGTATATGGGGCTTCGCTCACACTTGGCCATCAGGCTGTCGGTTCTAGGCTGGCTACCCCCACCGCGTAACTGGGCGAGGCTGCCGGTTCGCTGAGCTCACAAAGGCGGGAGGGGATCGGATCAGTCGTGGGTGGTTGCATACGTAGGCACGAAGGTGTGGGATTACTTAGTCGCTGCCGGGGGTGTAGTGCCGAGGAGTGGGCGTGCCAAGTCTCGGTGAACGGCTCACTCTATATGGGCAGGGGTAGTAACTGGCTATGGTTGTATCAGGGCAGGGGCAGCCAACCCAGACACAAACACCAATACAAGGTATACACAATACCCCTCTTCAAAAGCCACACCTCCTCGAACCCACACCTCCTCAACGCGGGCAGGGGAAATTATTTATACACTGCTGGGGCGCATACCTTATAATGTCAATGTAGCCGGGGTGGCGGTTTCTGAATGGAGTCGGTTCGCTTGCAGGGGTGTATACGACGGGCGGGCAGCCTAAGTAGTGTTTCTCGCTAATAGAAGCCATCTGTGTCTATGTGGCCAACCACTCCATGACGTACTTGTCTCCGATAGAGAGGACTATAGACCTGATACCTGAACCTGTAGCCTGTTACCCTAGTTACTACCTGGTTGTGGTACCTCGCCTAACACTGACAGCGTATATAGTTCGTAGTTCCACCTGGCCCCACCGGCATATAACGCGGCCAGTCCTCTAACAACACCTCCATCAGCAACAACAACAACAACCACCTATAGAGACACGGGGTGGGGGGGGCGACGTTATAATGCCTGTAACCCCTGACCGCATACGTAGCAACTGAATGGATGCGGTTCGCTCACTCTACACCGGCAGGCAACCTTGGCCACGTCTGCCCGCAGCCACATAACGAACGGGAGTCGGTGAGCTTGGCGAACACAGGCTGGTTGGCTACAGGCAGTGTAGGGCTCGTGTTATTAGCCGTTTACCAGTCGTGGTTGGCTATGGGAGCGGAGGAAGGCTGTCGGAGTTCAACTAAGTAGTCGGCAGTTCTATGTAGAACACAGACAGAGTATGCGGGCGGTGCTATGTGGGCTCACCCACTCGCACATACGGTATCGGGGACAGGATCAGTATACCGTGGTTGGCTGTCGGAACTATACGCTCACTCGCGCACATACATCGCTCACTACCGTTATTGACGGGTGGGCTCGAACGTGGCGCCGGCGGGCCGGCTCGTCGTTATTGACGTACCAGGGGTGGTTGCTATTTCCCCTTATGAAAGGTAGCCTCATTTCCCCTGCCCATACCTGTAGAATTGGACTGCCCGCTATCTACGTGTGTTCGTGAAGCAGATGTCGGAGTTCTCCACCCACCGCTATGACCTCCGCTACTTACCTGAACTAGTTGCTCACTCGCACGTCACGGGGGAACTAGTTGCGTTAGTGGTCGGGGGCTCAGTCTAGTCTGCTCGCTCCGGCACATAGTTGCTCACTACTCGCACATACTCCCACGACGTTCCCAACCCACCCACGCAAAGCTCACTGGGAAGGGAGGCGGAACTAGTTGCTATGTATCGGCTGGCTGTTCGCTTCGGTCACTCGTATAGCCAATGGAGTCGGTTCACTGAACCCACTCGCACATACCGGGAAGGGGAAAGCTACATCGCTACATAGGGTATATAGGTCCCTGCACGCTCCGTCAAGTATAGTCACCCCTTACTCGTTCACTCCACTGGTTGGCTACAGGCGGTATCGGGTTTGTAGTTGCTCACACAGTTGATAGTATGCGTGCAGCCAGTTATTGAGGTGGGGGTATGCGGCCAGTTCACCTCTCCATGAATATGGCTATTGACAGCCAGTTCAAGCTTAGGGGTGTAGCGGGTTCTCTGACCGAACCCATATAGTGAGCAACTAACAACCTTCACCTGCCACGCTCCCTTCCCTGGTGTGACGCACTGCGCGCTACCCCGGTACAACTACCCCTGGTATAATAGTATAATAGTGAACCTTCCCCTCCTGCCTTTGTGAGCTTTCCTTACGTGAGCGAACCGACTCCCTCCCTCGCTACGTTAGTGGGTTGGCTACTCTCGCACAACCTTAAACGTCCTCTCGCCACCACACCACACCACACCACACCACACCACACCACCCCACACCACGCCACGCCACGCCACATAGAAAGGAAAGCCCCACCCCACCCCACCGCACATATAACTAACTACTTCAAGGAAAGAAAGAAGAAGACTGTGTTCTATTAGAACCCCTACACGAATATAGCTGCTGCTGCTGTTGTTGTAGCTCGCTCGCTCGCTCGCTCGCTGACAGGGTTAGTCGAGTCCCATGGCCCGGTAACTTCACCTGGTATACCGCACGTGTTACAGGGGTGGATCACTCGCTATAGCCGCTTACAGGGCCACATAATAGTGGTTTCAACCTGGTATACACTAGCCCGGGGAACTAGTTGCTCGCGCATACACCAGGCTGCGGGCAGCCCCAACCCCTCGATCGCGAGTCCAAACACATGGGCGGGGTTAGGTAACACCAGTCCAACAACTATAGAGGATCTAGGAAGGTACAACTCCCGTGTTATTGACGTACGGTGGGGGTAGCCGAGGAGCCTTCCGCACCATTGAACGAATTGGTCTCCGACCCGGCAGCAAGCCCAGGTTATTGAGGTGGGGGCCTGTAGCCGACCAGTCGAGTGAGCTCAGCGTGCACGGGATGTGAATGGCTACATAGGGTGTGCCTGCCCGCATACTTGGAGTAAGTGGGGGAATGATTAATATTGTCGATCGAAACTTGTCTGTGGCCCCGTACCACATTGATATAGACATGTATGTGCCCACGCAGTTGGCGAAATACGAACCCCTGCCCTGTGCCGCTGAGGAGGGTTATTTATACACCCTGTAAGGACCACATAGAGGTGCGAGAGGCGGGTATATAATAAGGCCAACAAGCCACCACATAGCGTATAGAACTATTATGGCTAGTGTTACCGGCGACTGAGCCCCCTGACGGTCGGTTACGAGGGAAGGGGAAGGGTGAACCGGGGGTGTATGTGCTAGTGAGCCTATGCCGCATCCTGTATGTGCGAGTGAGTTCAGAGGATGGCCAGCCTATACCCGAAGTAGCAACTACGAACCCTGCCAGCTACTCCTAACTGTCATCGATGGCACCGTTTAATTTATTAATTGATTTGACCCCCACCCGAGCCCACCGTCAATAACTGTATGCTGGGGAGGGTAGTTCCCCACCTCAATAACTAAGTAGCGGTAACGTAACGTTTCTGTGTGAGCAACTAGTTCCGCCTGCTTGTATCCAGCTTGCAGTGTACTAGGGGAAATATTGGCTCACTGTACCGGGAAGAGGGCCAGTCTCAGTAGCCTTCCACCTACACCGACCCCGAACCCACTATATAGACAGTTGTTTTTGTTTGCCTGCCAGCTACGAGTGACATCGAGTGAGCGCCTAAGTAGTGAGCCCACATAGCACCGGATGAGCCGTCTGAGTTTTCCTGTGTTGTATTCGAGTGGCCTCATAACATAACTGAACGACCAGTACTCGCCAACATGGCTTACGTATAACGAGGTATTGTCTATTGTCAACGAAGGATACCGGCTGGGGCGTTGGGTCGGTGCACTGGACTTCCTGCAATAATCGATGTCGCACGTATAGCTTCTCAAAGCGGGTTCTCATGGGGTGTCCAAAATCCCCGGGTAGACCATTTGGACGGTATCAGGGTCCAGATACCAACCCTAACCCCAAGCCCAGGGAACGGCGTCCCCGGCACCTCGATGGAGGATACAAGTACGTTAGAGGAAGTTGTGTTCGGGACGGACTGCTACTTAGGGAAGCTACATTCCAATACAGGTTCCCGTACTTGGGGTATTTGCGGTAGTTGGTACGTGCACGCTTCGCTGCGTGTTCCGGTCCACATAGCATCAAATGGTTAATCATAAAGCCAGGTATAGTTCCACACCCACCACAGTACGACGTGTAGGGATATGTACCCACCACACAGCACCAGAGATATATTGAACTTAGACTGCTCATATAACCGCCTCATGCCCATCCCACTTAGTCGACATCGACCGCACGTGTAGCCGCTCACGCGCCACAACCGGCTGCTCGGGGCTTTGGTACTTGGTCCAGCGTGTGCTCCTGACTGCGCGGGGGAATGATTCATTTATGCCGCCGGGGTGTATACATATGTACGGATTCTAGATCATATGTACGGTTGTTGGACTGGCGTTACCGGGTCCCGCTACAGAGTAACAGGGTTATATAGCTCACCTACCTACCTACCAGAACTCCCGCCCATTTAACGTGAGTCCTCGGCACGTAACTCACAAGACGAAATGCCAGTTGACAGCGTGTTACACAAACAAAAACCCCTACACTCGCACGTATCCGACCCAGCGACCCATAGTCAAGTATATGTCGGAGTAGCTACTTCGTTATCAAATCTGGTATGGCGTCTTCCAGGGTATTGTCTATTGTCTTCGCCCGCGTATATGGAGGTGGGGTATAGCCATGCGTATAATACTGTGTGAGCAACGTGGCCTTGGGTCGGTGCACTGTAGTTGGTAAACCCCTGACGGTGATGTGGCCGCGCGCCCACTCCTCGGTAATAGTACCCTCCCTCTCCGCTACCTTCCTCCGTAGCTCAAAGGTCTAGCATCGTCGGGTAGTACGTACGATGAATTAGCAGGATAAACTACTGAGTGAGTTCGCCAATACCCTAGACATTCAGATTATGAAGATTATCCGTATGCAGTCTAAGTGATTTACCTGGTATACATAGTTCACAAACCCCTATGCCTTCCCCTGCCGTAGCCAGAACCACGATCCCGGACCCATATAACAGGGAACGGTTCCCACACGCTTTAGAACTGCCCGCCTGCATACGAAACTGCTCGACCCCGTAACTGCTACTTGTGGCGTGTAACGTGGGCGACTGAGCTGGCGTTAGTCCCTCAACGAAGCTCACCGACTCCTCCGCTTCCCCGCTACTGGTCCACCTGGTACGTGACGCATCACAAACCCCTGCCCTTCACTAGCCTGGCCACTCGCACATACACCAGAACCACGAGCCCTTTCCCGGCACATAGTTGCTCACTCGCACATACAGGATGCGGGCCCACGCCCACGCCCACTATATAGAAATAAGCTCGAAGCTCACTCAACAACCAGTCAAGGGGCAGTGTGACTAAGGCTGGGTTCACTGATACTCGCTAGCCCGCTTCAAACCCTGAGGCTCCAATATTGGCTCACTCGCGCATACCTCTTCTCTGTAGGCGTAAACCAACAAACTCAGGCTATGTGACGCTGGCATGGCTTCATTTAATAACGACCAGTACTAGTTGGCTCGGCTGAATTGATTTTATTTGATTTTCAGCCAGCTACTGTCACTCTGGTAATTGTAGGCGCAGGAACTCCGGATACTACTTCAAAATCGCTGGGTCGGTGCACTGTAGCAGGAACAAAGAACAAGGGGTGTGATGTTCCCTGTAGCCTTACGTGCCCCACACCAGACCATGTAGCCTTTCCCTGGTATAGTTACCCTGGGTGATGTATCTCTATACACCCTGTCAGAGGCTATAGCGAGTCTATAGACCCGGCACCCAAACACAGTAGCTGGACCACCGTTATTGACGTACGGTGGGGCCTGTTCGCTTCGCTATGTGGCGCATGGCTTGGGTTTGTTGCTCTGGCAGTATCGGGGCTCGCTGCAGTTGGCGGGGTGGCATAATCCTCAAAGCCATGTGGCAGATTGCACGTGTATCAGGGGCTGCCCGCATACGCCACATGGACGTCACACTACCCAAACCCAGTGCAACACGCGTATATAGAACCGGCACTGCCGTCTGCTCGCTCACTAACGGTGGGTGGTAAGGTGCAGGCTCCATCGTAACGTAAGGATTTCTAGTTCACAAACCCCTACACCGCCTCATGCCTAGAGTTATTAGAACCGACTCCTCCGTTCCTTAAGAACAAAATCAATACCATCGCAGGAACTCCACTGTAGCGGGATGGCCGGGACTTCTATTAACATACTTGGCTATTGGCTGCCCTAGGGGTATATGTAGCGATATGGTTTTGCGTGTTGCTCTGGCTCCGTAGTCAGTAAGACCTCGACCCCGAACAAACGAACCCCTCGACCCCGGACCGATACTTAAGAAGCGAACAGGCCTCACCCGTCAATAACGGTAGTGAGCGATGTATCCGTGAGCGATGTATGTTGAGTGTACTCAACCCGGTAACCTGTAGCCAGTAGCGGTGAGCTCGAGTTATAGAGATAGAGCACAAAACCCTGATACGTCCACGCGAACCCTCACGTGGCACCCCGAACCCCCCCCCACGCCTTACCTTACCGCAACCTTACCTTACCGTCACCCCACTAACCGTCACCCCACCGGGCCCGCCCGCCATATGTAGTTGTAGTTGATAGTTTACGTTGTTGTCTACGTTGTTGTTGTAGTTGTTGTTGTTGTTGTCGTTTACGTTGTCGTTGTTGTTGTCGCCGTTGTTGTTGCCGTTGCCGTTGTTGTTGTCGTTGTCGTTGTCGTGCCCACTTTCCATACAAGGTTGGTGGTTGGTCGGTCTGTGAAATAGCGCCATGTTACATGCGATCACCCAACGGCACTGGTTCTCCGTGTTTGTTCCCCCGATGATTGCATTCCGACTCGTCGGATGATGCGGTTGTTCTTCCGTAGGTATCTCTTTAACCAGAGACATCGACGCCCACGGGAGATCGACGCATTGTCAGTTACGTGTCGTGTTGTTTTCGCCGCTCTTTGGTTATAACCGATGGGTTGATGCGGCGCACCGGTCTGCCGAGAAGAGTGTTGGGTACGATGATACCTGGTGTTGTTGGATCGTTGCGTGTTGTTATACGTGAGCGGACTACCTCTAGTACGACGAGCATACGCGGATTGGGAATGTACGACGAGGCGTATTGGGATTAACACCCAACTAACGGATACTCACGTGAGGGTAAGGTAGGTCTTCCGTCTAACTGGGGTCTCCCGTCTAACTGGGGTCTCCCGTCTAACTGGTAAAATGGCTATACTCTCCTCCCTCTCTCTGTTTTACCTTACCGTTTACCGGGATCGAAAGCCAACTTACCGCCGTTTCGATAAACTGTCCTATATGGTATACGCTCCCCACGTGTTCGGTGTATACGAAATCCAACGTTGTACTCTATATGCGCTAGATGAGCAGGGTAATTATTCATAAGACCTTACCCTAGGATTCTGGTTTGACGCTCGTATTACCCCAATACGACTGCTTTGTGATACAAGTGCACTCGCGGCTATGTGCTACGGTACCTCGAAACCGTATACGTGTATGTAGGAATAGTTACACAGTATATAGGAATCTGTGGATTGTTCTGAGCTACCTCGACTACGCTCTGGGTGGGCGGGCGACGTACCTAGTGCATCGATTGTAGAAAGCACGTGTGTGACCAACATCAACATAGCGATGTTGTGGCAACGTATTACGCATCTACTTTCGTAATCGTATATAAGGAGGATACCTGTTGGTTGGCGAAGGCAGACCTGTCATCAATGATCTGGGCCTGGTGGGTTCGAGAGGTGAACTTGGTTTACCGATCTCGAATCTGATACTTTATCATAATCGTGAAGGGCCTAGCCATACCGGTTCGTGAAGGGCCTAGCCATACCGGTCGCCGCGAAGGGAAGCTGTTGTGACCGGAACCTCGTTACATACAGTAATGCTTATGTAACGGAAGCAAGATGCGTGGCCGGGCTGAAGGATGCGTGGGTAACGGAAGCAAGATGCGTGGCTGGGCTGAAGGATGCGGGGCTGGGCTGAAGGAACAAAGCGTCAGTGAGACTTGCGAGTGGGCTAGGTGCGGGAGTTGGGAGAGCTTCTTTCCTAGTTTGCGGTCACTATGGACGGATCTTCAACACAACCCGTTACGTAACTCTTCATCAACACAACCCGTTACGTAACTTCAACACAACTATAGAATGCCGCCCAGCTCGGGTGGTGTTATCCACAATGCATCACGAACTCTCTGTACGGTGGGGATTCAGGTCGTATTGAATACGGTTGGCCCTTTCTGCTCATGACAGCGCTGCGTGCATATGGAACTTTCGGCTGCGGTTTACTGGTATACAATATACACGGTGTCGCCTGGGTAATACCGAGTTGGCGCTGACTCTGTTAAAACACCACCGTGCAATAACGCGCCCCTGAGCGGAAGGTCGCGGGGAAAGGCTTATGTAACAGCGTTAGTGGTAAGTCGATCATATACACAGTCGCCCCTTCCACTTGTTGCTGCTTGCCCACTGTACGGGGTATGCTGCCTTGCCTGAGTACGGCGCATTTACTGGAGCTCACGTTGGCATCAAGTATTCACTATCGTCATCAATGAGTTTACCTACGGCACAAGTGATGTATTCGAAACTGGTGTTGCGATGTAGCACATAGGGCGCTACCAGTTGGCCGCCTTCCTTTCTGGGCTTGATCTGTTTTCGAGGTACTGCCTCTGAGGAACAACCGTTTGGCATGGTGAATTATGGGAAAGTTTCCTACCCCGTCATACGATACCCCGTCATACGACAGGCCGGCTTATCCCAATACAACGCGAAGCTGTCCGTGCGGTTTGGGCCTAAGTGCTCACACATACAGCAGCTTCCGGCTCGTTTGTTCTATACGCGGTGACCACAGTACGTAAGGTGGCAGCACGATATTGAGGTTAGCTTATTGACATGTTGCCTCCCTAGGCTACGTACTGGGATTGCAATGGGTCACCGATGTCTGCGCTGCGTGAAGGTAGCCCGCCCTCTGGACATTAGGAAGGCTAGACAAGACGGAAGGCTCGGGTCACAGGAAGCTTATCGAATCCTATCCAATGAGGCTCCCGGCCAGGTCTGTCTTAAACCACCGTGTCCTTCCAGACCAGCTATGTGAAGCTCCATATGGCAAGACACATGCGACTGTGACCACAAGGTTGTATGTAGCCCCTCCTATCAAGTGAAAGAAGCTTTCCCTCTGTGCATGCACCCGACCTGGTACTCGGTTTCTTTATCCCTAGCCGATACATTACTCTGATCTTCATTGCTTCTGGTTACAAACTACAACGGCCAACTATGTTACAAACTACAACTGCTTGTAAGCTAGCTGACGGGGTGATAACAACCCTTACCTCTCTGTAGCTCCGTGAGCAATTGCTTCTAGGGGTCACCCGATCCGTCAGGAATAACCAGGGTGGGTGGAAAGCCAATCGCGTAAAGCGGCCTGTTGTTACTGTAGGCAGTGAGGATCAGCGGCCTGTTGTTACTGTAGGCAGTGAGCATCACTCTGTAGGGACGTGGTCCAGTACGACCATTGTGGTTTCCTCTCTGGCTATTGTCCAAGTGGGACCCACCCCCCACCGCACATATAACTGCCGCCGCCGGCAACACGAGCGCCGAAAAGCGCTTCTGGACGCTGGTGTTCCCCCAGCAGAGGTCCTCCCGCTTGGGTATACTCGATTCTCGTGTTTTCCTATGGCGTGGGCCACCTCAAGTAACTGCCGAAAGCAGCATCCAGTTATTGACGTACGGTGGTGGTCCGTTATAGTTGTGGTTGGCCCACTAACACCACTAATACGACAACCTTGTGCTACTTTGGATATGTCACCGGGTTACACGCCTTGATAACGCTATACCGACAACTATCAACAACCCTGGCTCCTGGCTGCTTTGCTGCTTTATATGGATGGTGGCACGCTCTATACGCTGTACGCTCAATCTACGGGGGAATGGCCCACCGTCAATAACTGTGCTTTGTGGGTTTATAGTGGTCATGATTCAAGGAAATTGGGTTTTGTCTAGCTGCTGTAAGGATTGTCCAGCTGGCATGGTGGCGTCTAGGAAAACAATATCGTTACTGAAGCACCCCACCGTCAATAACTGTTGGGGCTCACTGCGCACAATGCAAGTGAAGGCCGAGTGAACCTCGATATAATCGGAGAATGGTGTAGCTGAGCGTGCCACCCACCGAAAGCAACCGCGCCTCGTGCCGGGTAACCGCGTAAATGATGGTTCCGTCTCATTCCCCGACAACGGGCCACCGCACCGCATATAAGTAAGGTAAGGCCTTTCTCAATTAATCCCTGGGGCCGGTTCTTCCCCGTACAAACCGGCTGGGTGGGCGGCTATGAAGCTCATACAGCACTTGGGAACGGACTTGGAAACTCGCTACACCCGGCTTGGAAACTCGCTACACCCGGCGTCGTTTACGGTTCGGGGCATTGCGGTCCCTCCCTCCCTCAGCTTATCGCTGAACACACTGACTCTCCGCCCTTGCTACCCTGGCAACGAAAACGGTATCGTGCTGTGCTGCCACTGCTGTGCCTTGTCGGAAGGGGCTAGGAGCCAGTACGTATTAACAGTCATTCTCTGACCGTGCATGTGCGGACTCAACACGCTCGTCTCCCTTCCCATGAAACCGCATATGGTTACCCCTCGATCGAGGATCCCCTACAGTGCTTCCCCACGCGTCACTTTCCTCACGCCTGCATGTTATAGAAGACGGCATACCTCACGCCTGCATGTTATAGAAGACGGCATATGTACGGTGGTGCTTGTCGCCGACGGTGAATCCAAGTGGTCAACTAGAGGTACTGGGTGGGGGTAGAAGCGTACAATAAATCAGCCTACGCTGCGAGACCCACCTTCGCGTACGTTGCTACTGCTTACCAGTGTCAAAGCGGCTATCCTCGCCACTGCACGTATGATGACGAAACACATGACGTGTGTTTGAACGGTGAAGTTGTTGGTGAGTACATATGGAATAATAGGTCGAAATAGATAGTACTAGAATGAGTTTATGTGTACGGGCAAGGGACCTGTACGGGCGATAAACATAGGACGACGGGAGCGATACGTCATCGGAGGCCCTCCCCACCCTTACCGTGCTATAGGCATATTATTCGAATCGAAGAGGCGTGGGTCATAACGAATGGCTGCTATTCGAATCGAAGAGGCGTGGGTCATAACGAATGGCCGTCTCTCCAACCCCCTGTGTACCTGAGCTAGGGCCACTCAAATGGGAAGCACTGCGTCACAGAGGAAACCTCACCTGGTCGGGTGGAATAACCCGTCGTAACTCTACCTATACGTGAGGTTATGTGCACCACAAACTACCTGCTTTATGTACTGAACAAGGTCCGAGAGTGACGCCGCCGATGGCGCATCATTCTACCGTAACATCGCCCAATACTAGTTGTACGCTTGTCGCTACTTAGAATCAGCCAGCCGGCTCACACATATATCCAGTGGAGCATACCGTATGGTGGATCCAGCAGTTGGCAGGTATAGAAGTTCGTGCTGCTATGGTTCGTGCGATTCGGTTCCACTCACCGCGTATGAAGCGAGGAGAAGCGAAACCAACTAAGTAACTTACTAAGCCATTTGTTCTGTGCTCGCTACACGCCCTCCCCGTGCGTCCTACGAAAGAGCGACTCCCCACGCCACAAGGGGTAGCTCCCCCGACTCGGGGAGGCTCACTACATAACCAGGGAAACAAAACAAGTCGTCTGCTCTCACCTGGGGCTGGCCGGGTAACAAGACGAGAACCCTTCCAACGAACCTCGGATTCCTCAATATCCCGCTATACCAAGTACACTAAGCGGCACTCACCCATCCCACATGTACGTAGCTACCTGGCCTACTGATTCCCCCCTGAGTGCGGGATAACGCTTACCTCATCGTTATCGGTCGAGCTTATAAATGGGTGTTGTTACTCGCCTCCCCACATGTACGCTGTGCCGGATGCGGACGGCTGCAATAGCCATTAGCCATTCTCTGACTGCATAGGCCATTCGCACATGCTCGCTTCCCTCCATTTATGGAGGTACCGGCAACCATATGTACATATGCAATCTTCTCGTTCGTGTTCACCTGTTATATACGATACGATACGATACGATATGCCCCTTTGGTTGAAATGGAATACCCCGCACACCGGCCACCGCACCGCATATAAGTAAGGTAAGGTGGGTGCCGCCGACGGTTGGTGATGTTTGACGACGCCGACGGTTAGCCCTGACGCAACACTAACTAGGAGGGACAGCATGCCGTATACTATCGTATCTGGATGTCTCCGCCCTTCGCGGTTGTTGAGATTGTGACGTCAGTGCTTATGTAGGCTTGATAATGTGCTTACATGACAACGGGTAACATGATGAACCACTGTTATATAGGCAAGTATCTGCCTAGGATTGAGCGGAATTGTGGCTTGTGTATATGTTCATGCAATGGGCCGGAGGCATATTGGTAAATGAATGCTATAAAGAGCAACTCGCACAGACACGAAACCACAAGCGTGGCGCTACATGAATTCGTGACCTTGCTCACTGACGTCACCAAGCGCTACATAAACGTGAGTGTGGCTTGAACGGAGCAACAGGTAGGTTTCTGGGGACTACTATATCAGAAGTGTGATATGTACGTGAGGCGTATTCTATTGAAACTGACCTCTAGTACTCGCAGTTACACCATCTCGCAGTTACACCATAAACGGTAAGCCGCCTTCCTTGGGGCTGCTTGTCTAGTGACCTCCCGTATAGCGTAAGTGACCTCCCGTATGGCGTATAGATACTATCTGGATCTGGAAAAGTCCAATTGGTTCCCGGCCCCCACCTCAATAACCGTTCGTATATGGCACCGTAAATCCACAGTTGTTATATATCAAACAAAGCCACAACGCTATATCAAACTTCGATGATATATGAGACCTGGCACGAGCGCGCCCACCGTACGATAACTGGTTCCACCAGCTCCAAGGCGTGATCAAGTAAGCACGAGGTTCTGTTTCGGGCTTATATGATTGTCGTCGCCTCTCTATATGTAACCGGATGACAGCCCGTCATTATGAAGATCCATCCTCCCTGGCATCATATCTAGATACAAGCATACCCCCGCATAATACGATCCGAAGCTGCTAGATAGATATCGGCCCACATAACCATAACTGCCTCACACTCTCATTCCAGGCACATACGCGAATCCCGTCCAGCTGGGGGTTTCCAGACAGTCACTCACCACCTTGTCCAATGTTTCGGTCTACAGACTCCTATCTTACGGGTGGCTCCGCCGCATACCCAAGGTAATGGTTCGGCAGGCGTTCAGGTAACCAATGGAACTAGTAAGTGCTCCCTTCGACCACTTGATGCGGCGCGTATTGGATACGATGTTGGCGACAGGTTCGCATCTGGGCGTTTTCAAATGCCTGCATATGGATGATAACTGTGAACGTGCACCTCTCTATATAACCGGTAGCTTGCGGTGAGGGCACGTTGGTTGGGCCTTTCCATCTGCTGCCTGCCTGCCTGCCTGCGTGCGTGCGTTTCGTTTCGTTAACGGTGAGGTGAGGTGGTAGAAGACGGACGTCCACGCTCGTTCAGCTGCTTGAGGAGCATTTATGGACTATCGATATCCAGTGAACTTGGGCCTACACGGCTTGTGTGGGCGATCCGCTCTAGTTGGTTCACCACCACCGCTCCATGATGCCATAACTGAGTCGCGCTCGCTCCCCGCCTATGCGTATATAGGGTTGCGATCGTGACCATCGAGGGACCCCCATGTTCCGTTCAAGTTGTGATAACGAGGCTTATCGAAGTTCCCGCTGTAGGCTGGACAACATCTATATACGTAGCACGCTTTATAGATGCGTTGCTTACTGCTATTTATCTGCTTACATGACTCCGTAGACGGCAGCGCTTCCCGTGTTACGCAGTCGCTACCTTAGGACAGAGGACTGGACGTGTGTTTACCGCATACTACCAACCGATGTGTGAGCGGGGAAAGCTGGGTGAATCCTCCGGCTATATACGAATAGAACTGCCAGAATAAGTCGTTGGACCGGCGTATGAGGACGAACCAATCGCATCTATAGCAGCACCCGGGGCAGACGTCCGCTATTAGTACGCCCCACACCCTCATAATGCCCCACACCTGACACTATAAACCCGGCCTGGTAACCGTACTGTTCGTAGCTGTCCCCCTACACGTCGAGTGATAAATGCTTTCCCCCTCCAAACACCGGCTACTATAGGCACGGAACCACCAACTACCCTGGAACTCCTCACGACCATAACGAACGGGTTGTCGTTTCCTGCATAGCCCCATATTGACGGTGGGCTACGTTACATAGGTTCACGTTATGTTGTGTAGTGGAACACGTACCTCTAACTACAGACGCTTTGTTGGGTCCATCTACACGTAACCCCCGCCCTGCCCACATATTCCCGTTATCGCTATGCTTCGTACACAACAAGGGACTAGCTGCCCCCTGCCCTGCCTGCTTCCCCGCCTGTAGCAACTGGGTGGACGTGTCTTCCGCGCGCGCATACTTGATAAACTGCCCGCTCCCCGGCAACTTCACTACCCCTTCCCTGTCCCTTGCCCACGAATCACAGTTCCGACCCCTACACTGAACTACTAGCTAGGCTGGAACTAGGGGATTGAGGTGCGTACCGGGCACGCCCCAGACTGGCTTTTGTGGTTGGGAATGGGAAAGCGGATGAGTAAGGGTTATGGAGCCAGCTCGCCGCGTATGGCTCGCACCGACCGGATGGGGTGACTATAGTTGATATTTGTCCTGCGTCTACACGCCTACGTTAGTTAGTTAGTGTTGTGTTGTTAAGTAGTTTGACGCACGGTGGGGTGGGGGCCTTCCGCACCAAACACAAATCTTCCGGTTATCCGCCCCGTTACACGTACTGTGGAGCCTACGCGATAGTACGTCAAGCGAGAAAGTGACTGCATATAGAGGTTGCCCGGCACCGTGACTATAGCAGATATTTGTTCCGCTCTTCCGAGCCTACGCACCGTACTAGATAGTACACTACAACCCCGGTCCACGTAGCAGGCATCAATGCCTCGTGTTATTAGTGGAGCCTACGCACTGCACCTTATTGTAGCATGCTACTACATATCAGTTGTTCCATTCAGCTATTACCGTGCACCTCTCCTCTCTATATAACTACCCCGCGAACCCTGTATCTGCTGCCTTGCTCCTCTGCTACCCCTGCCTATGCCAGAACCACGACCCCGTAACTGGCTTCCAGTAGCCTAATAAACATGACTATGAATATGGGCAGTTTGATTGTGTAATCTACACTAAGTACACCTCCACGCGCTACATGGTATCACTTTCCCCGGCCTCTCTATATAACTGCGGCATATCAGTACTTGTGGAACATGCAGTACTAACTCATTGGACTGGCTGCCCGCATACTTGGATTGATAGTAAACACTGTCCGCACCCGCATACTTGGATTGATAGTAAGCGTAACATGGCTCTGATTCCGGTGTTGTGGTTGTTGCTGATTCCGGTGTAGTTACAGGACTATAAGCATACATACAAACCCGAACCCGTTGCCCGGGGAAAGGTATTGTGGCTGGGGTTGCTGTCTCTCAGATATGTGCTTGATTCTGAAGAGGATGCTGGCCGGGCTATAGAAGGCATGGAGGTTCGTCATATGTAGCTGTTATAAGGCTTGAGTAACACCCACGACTTTGCCACGTCAACAAACCGTGCCACCGCTCAAGTTATCAAACCCTGGCCACTGAGATATATCGGTATAGTTCCCCTTCCTCATCCGGTGAGCGAACCCCGTACGGACCCTGTCGGAGTGATATGTAACTGGAGTACCCATTCCCTGGCCTCCATGCCGAAGGTTCTATAACCCAGTAGCCGTACGAATACGAATCCACTGACGGTCGGTGCGAGCAGACAGCATCCTATATGTGCCGTTGGTAGGGGAGGTACGCAAGGTGTAGACGTGCCGTGAGGAGCCGGTCCCACAACTGAATAGCCTTGGCTCAGGAGCGGGTGTGTTCGTCGTCCCAGTTTCGGGGTGAGGTAAACCAGCGTATATTTCCCCTTGACTGTATGCGCCCCACCGCACCTGTTAGTTGAGGATGGGTATGTAGTTACGGGGGTGAGGTCGCCCAGGGAGTTTTTCTGGTATGACAGCCAGGACCGACTCCCTTCTGCTACGTTATACTGTATTCCACTTCCACCACGGTACGACCCGCCTCCCCTTATGCCTATGTGACGCCCAGAGCCAACAAACCCACACGAGCCCGAGACGTTCACCTTCGCGGGCTACCAGCTCTGTAGCGGGTGTGTCAGCAGGCGGCTTATGGGTCTCGTTCACTTTCCGGGGGGAATGATGCGCCACTCAATCTATATGGTACCTTACACCCACCGTACGCCATCCGACTGTACAAACTCGGATTCTACTACGTAACGCAGGCCCGATACGGTTATCCCGATACGGTTATGAAGAACAGTTACTGTCTGCCTCTGTGGCCCCTGTCCGATACAACACGTCCACGACTGAAGCCAGGGGGTTATTGGAGGGGAGCTACGGAAGACAGTTATTTTTGAATACTCTCGCAAGGGGTCCTGTTGTTTCTCTTCCCTGCTTTGTGGGTACTGTGCAACACGCTTTTATTCAACCGGTGGCTACTGTATCAGGGAACCGGCTACTGTGGAAGGGGAAAGTGATATCGTTCGCGAAGCTCACTGCCTGACCCACACCACACCCGAAAACTGTCTGCCGTAGCTTGCCCTGCCTGCAGCTTCTGGGGTGGGAAACCCAACTGCCCTTGACGAAGCCTAAGGGCCAGGTGAATAGTGTGCGTAGAGGTGTGCGTTGTTAGCGTGTGACGTACCCCCCAAACCCAGGAAATTCATAACCATCCTCACTTGGAGATGAATATCTGTCAAACCGGCCCTGCGTTTATTGGCTCATTAAGTGAGTTCCGGGGAGCGAGGATGCGTCGTTGTTGGATTTGTTATCCAAGAACTGACGGTTGTCGTGGACTATGTGACTAAGGCTGGTGCGTATGCTCCGTCTTGTAAGGGGTGTGGGGAAATGGGTTTGTTGCGGAGGATCCTGTGTACGTAAGACCTATACCGTATACGTGATGCACAACACCAACCCACCCACAACCACCAACCCACCGCACGTACTTGCTCACTCGCACCTTCGTATCGGGAGGCGGCTCACTCCGCACGTAACGCTACAGGCAGCTACTACTGAGACTGGATAGCGGAAGGCAGCTACGATCGATCCTTTAGATCTACACCGTGCGTGCCACGTAGCATCAACTCCAGAGTTACATCAACCAGTAGGAGATATTATTGTAGCCGGGTAGTTTCCATACGACGGGTGGTGCAGTCCAGTTCAGATTGCTCGTAACTAGCACCTGTGAATCCGCCCACGACTTCGGGGAAATAAATTGACGGTGGGTGGGGTCGGCTCTGTCTGATAAGCGGTGTTACTGGGTCGAGGAATCCCTTCCCGTGTATAGCAGCTGACAGAAACAACAACACGCACACCCACAGCATCGGCCTCTCTATATAACCCTTCCGTCGTACCCGCCCTTACAAATAGGAGGTTTACTAGGCCACGCCCCGACACAGAGGCTCCAGCTTCTGTCGTACCTGCCCGGCAACTTGTATCATAACGGCCGAACCGACTCCCTGCTAGAGTGAGCGAACTGCATCCTGTGTAGTGGCTGGCGTATGCCGGCAGTCCAAACACAGCGGAAACATACTAGTCGACAGTTACGGGGCAGTATGAATATGGCTTGTGGCCTCCGACAACCAACACTCCGGCCCGGCATATGGAATTATGTCTCAATGTAGCTACACCCTGGGACACGGCAGCCAGTTCAAGTTTCACCCGTAACTGTCCCGACCCCACTACTGAAACACCCAGGTACTACACTCAACGAAATGTTGATACAGCCTACGCCAGAACCACGATCGAGGAACGGTCCCCTGCCAGCTCAGTTACTCGCACATGCATACCCCCTAACCTGCTCCATGCGGCGTCTATAGGGCACATACGGCTCCGGCACCGACGGGTGGGAAAGGGGGAAGTAGGGGGGCCCCATCCGGTCAGTTGGCTCTGTCACAACTGGTAGAAGCCTCTATTGATTAATATGTAAACGGGTGTTGTGGGTATGCGGGCTCTATATACTGCAGGCAGGTATACAAGTATGACACCAGCACCTGCTAATTCCCAGCGTTCGTAGCCGGTCGGAGCCCAACACGCAATATATACAGGGGCATGGGTACATGTATCAGGGGCCAACCCGTGCTAGTACTGAGCGAGTTAGCACGGTGGGGGCAGGAGTCGTGGTTCTGGCTATGGCTGAACAAGGGCGGTCGAGTTCCAACTAGTTCGGTTCCGGGGTTCGGGGTGCGTGTTGGTAGTGGAACGTCCATAGCCGTGCGGGAATGAGGAGGGAAGGGTAAAGCACAACCTGTACACGGGTGGACCTCTATATAACTGCCGGGTTGGGGTAGCGCTCACAAAGAACGTTACCCACCCACCGTCAATTTATTTCCCCGAAGTCGTGGATTTGACTTCATAACCGTCAATAAACCCTGGCCACTAACGCTTATACGAACTAGAAATCATTACCCCGGCAGAAAGTCCATGATTAATGGATTCCCACACCGTGCGCCATGGACATCAATGCACCGTACACCACCGTACAGTATGTGCTCCAGCAGATATCCTGATACTACTAAGTATGCTTACACCCCTGCACGCCCCCTCACTAATCCAAGGTAGTCAATCACCCCCGCACACCGGCCAGCCACTACCCACACGCTGGTATTAGCGGTTTAGCAGGTGATGCTGTGTGGACCGGGGTTGATCACCACATAACGCATATAGAGACGGCTCCTGTTAGTTAGTATGTGTAATTTCCCCAACGTAGCGGGTATGTCGGAGGAAACAACGACTACCTCCTCTCCTCTATATACGGTTGCGTATCGTCGTATCTCTCCTCTATATACGGTTGCGGTTAGTTGTCTAGTTTTCATATCCGTTGTACTGCTCCTCTCCTCTATATATGGTGATGAAATGGTTTACGGCACTTGGCGAAAGCTCTATCGCGCACAGAGCGTACCGTCCCGTACCTACCGTACTATTGACGAAGAGGGGTTGGGTTGGGTTTCGTACGGCGGTAGGCCTTCTTCGCATGTGCACAGCGAAGCCCCGAACCGAAGCTCTGATACTGGTGACTTCTCACCTTGTTTACCCTGTATCCGGTTAGTTCATGCAAGCAACACCCGGCACCGACGGGTGGGAAAGGGGGAAGTAGGGGTACGGGGGTTAGTTGTTGTTGCGGTTCCACACTGGGCTACGAACGTGCCAGGCTGGACTGGCGGCGAAGAAGAGTAAGAAGCGGTGGCTGCTGGCGTATGGGCTACTTGGGGACCCCACCCACGCTTCTAGGGGTTGTACGGGGGGGTTGCGGTAGTTGCCTATATAAGGCCTATAGCGGTAAGGACCCCGGTGCCACAACCATATAGACTGCTTTGTACGGCGGATGAATACAGTGGGTGTTTCGGCAATGCCGTTCCGGGTCGGGACAGTTGTGCGGAGCCGTGGAGGTTGCATATGAACTTCGGCTGTAGCGGGAAGGACCCCCGTTGCAGCAGGCGAGGAAAGGGTCCGTCCGTATGGGCGGTATGGGTGCTGCCCGTATGGGCGGGATAGCTGTTAGCGTAGCGACTTGATGGCTGGTTCAGCGTTGTGTGCCCCGATACTAGCGGTAGCGTTGTTATGCCTTGCGGGTTGGCGTCTCTCTATATAAACGCTCCTTGCCGATGATCGGGGAGGGCTCAATCACACTTCGGTATGTTGGGTCGTCTCCAGCCGGCTACAGGGGGGTATGCGGGAGGGCGTTGTGCGGTTCCCACCCGGTCGGTGTTGAAAATCCCCATTCCACGCAGTGGTTCCTTTGTGATTCCTTCACCCATCATGTTCATGGTAAGCACGGTAGTTCAGGGCCCGTCCCTGTAGCCAATGCTTTGAGCTACCCAAGAGTTGACAGGCCAGCGCCAATGTCCGAGATTGGTCCCTATAGAATGGTTCATGATCATGGGTAACGTGTAGAACCAGGATACATCTATCTGAGACTAGAAAGTGGAAACGCCGCCATATGGTATACGGTATACTTGATTACCGTAACGCCGGCCTTTATATGTACTCGTCAAGGTCGCCTCTACAAAGAGCAGTTCTCTGTTACCTTACTCAATGCAACCAATCTGTTATTGACGGTGCTGTTACCCGAACAGTTGATAGTTATTGACGGTGGGGTGAGGTGGGGACATTACTTGGCACTTGTTACCCCTAGTAACACTTGTACTGGGAACCTAGGGTCGGATAAACTGTACTGGTAGATCTGGTTATTGGAATATGTACTGGTTACGAAGAGTGGGTTGGATAAACCGATCGATAAACCAGCACAACTATGTACGCGGCAAGCCCCGCGGGGAACCTTACCCTACGTGCAAGCGGAGTTACCCCTGCCAGCGAGTTATTATCCCCGCCATAGTGCTTTCCCGCCATATGTTGTCGTGGGCGTGGGGTAAACGACCTGTAGTTACGGAAGGAAGGAGCCAGCGTGAAGGGCGAAAGAGGATAGGTGACCCCAACCCCGCTACTGAGCTGGTTGTTTTCGGCTACCGAGGAAGGGGTGGGTTCATAGCCTACACCGACCCCGAACCGATACTGTTCGCGAACCTTCCGTGAGCTTTCCCCGGTACATACCACCAGTTGTATGTGCCCGCAGAGTACTAGAATCGGACTGGCTGCCTGCATTTGTGATGGAAGGTGTCTACCCTTACACACAACGAGTAGCCTACGCACCATTTCGATTATTGATGTCCATGTGCCACGGGGTGCTACATTTCTGAGAACCGTACACATGAGCCGGAGTACCCGTGTAGCCATATCGCCACATATAGGTTAACACACTCTCTAGATACGACAGTGTGTATAGAGAACCATCAACCAGTTTCGGGGGTGTATGTGGCGCGTGAGCGTATATCGAGGGGAAGGGGCATTATTAGGAAGTTTCCGGGCCGGTGGGGTAAGGCTACATGCGGCGACTGAGCCTCCTACTATATGGTGCGCTGGCAGGGAGGGGGTATGGCGCTGGGTGCACCCCTAAGTTGACGTAGTTGCGATAACATATCCATTCATACGGTACCTCAACTCCGTATACAAAGACTCCGTAGACTCTGTAGACTGCTACGAGAAAACCTTTCTCCGACTCCTCCCAACCAGGGCGAAGCGAACTGCAGGGGCACATACACATGCCGGGGCACATACACATGCGGGGGCACCGAACTGGCTATATCAACGTGGTCCCGGGTAATTCCCCCACATACCCCACTTGGACTGCCCGACACCTCGCTCCCCGGCTCCAGCAGCAGCTTCCTGAGTAGCGATACTGAACTATCTCAATTGCACATACAGGAGGGTAATGCCTGTTCGCGTAGCTCACTCCAAGGGAAACCAGGTCAACTAGTAACACTCGACCTTTCCCGCTATATGGTAAGCTCACAACGTCAGGCGTCAGGGGGATCTTATTGGAGGTTTTTGGATGGTGACTCGGTGCCAGCTCAGTTTCCCGGGTCGGCTACTACATACATCACGGGAAGGGGTACATTGTGGTGAGCAGTTTGATAGTGACGTGGTGCGAGTGATTATGTTGTATCTACACCGTGCCACTATCATTCCCCTTCAGTAAAGTCTGGTCGATGGGTAAAGGTAAGTAATGCAGGCAGACTAAGTTGTGGGGCAGGGAGTCGTTATTGTATGCGGGCAGGTACCCGATACGATACTGCTGAACTAGTTGCCTCACGTAGTCAATGGGCAGAAACAAACCTCCCGTAACTGGGCGTACAAGTACTGGACCTGTGCAACACGCAACCTCTATAGCACGCCGACACTGACCGCATCAAACCCCACCCAATGGATGGACATTTCTAAGAGAACCATCAACCAGACCCACAAATATTCATAACTTAGACTGCTCGGCTCACCGCCAACTGCCTTCGGTTATATAGAGGTGTGCCCGCCCTTTACGTAACGGCATAGTGTGAGGCTCCAACATATGGAATTGGTCATCACATAGGCTGGTGTGGGTGTGTGACGGTACGACACAGCTACAAAGGAGCATGGGTCGTCGTATTCAGTTATATTGAAGTGGCCGTGGAATAGAAATATCTATTGACCGGTAACACCCTCCGGTTATACAGGGACAGCTACGGACCCGTTTCCCAGGGAAAGGTTCCCACACGCGAACCGCATCCCTATTGTGAGCGAACCGCATCCCTTCAGTACCCCACCGGACTTGTAGCGGGCTATTACCGAAACGACCCCGATACTACCGTAAGCACGCTGGTTGGCCAACGAACCCCGCCCCCGGGCGAATGACGAACCCCTTCCCTCGCGCACCGACCGTCGTCAGGGGGATCAGTAGCCGCATGTAGCGTATCAGTTGGCGGTTGTGGTACATACGGAGGAATATACCCCAAGTTACTCAATTCAGCCAAGCCAGCTCAGTACCGCTTACCGCGATGGAGCAGTTATATGGCGGTGGGGCCCTGATACCATATGAAAGTCGCAATCAGCCACCGTTAGTAGGGCGATCCACGACTACATAGCGTGTGCGGAAGGTTGCCATGCCAGTAACACGTGGTACCCCGAACACTAGTAGCCGTACTTGGCGTAGTTCGGGCACAGGGAGTCGGTATAACGCAGTTGTAACACCCATTGCGTCAGGCAGGGCTGCTTAGAAGACATAGCTACGATCGTCCAGTTATATAGAGAGGCGGTTGATCGGGTGTAAGGCATCTATACATGGCCCAGTATGGCATAGCGGTTGGTCATTATAAGACCGTTAGTTGCCCACCTCACACACCTCAATAACACTTATTCTGTTGATTTGTTATTCATATTACTCACTCTGCTGGAAAGGGGTCCCGCTACGGAGCAAGGGTTCGGGGTCTCGTATGCAGGCAGTGATTACTAGCTATGGCCAGTACTGTTTCTTTCTATCTAGTGCACGTTCCGTATCGACAGCGCGCGCACCTTCGTACGGGCCACGGGGTTCACTGAGCTCACTCGACTAGCCTGGCCGGGGAACTATACGGTCAGTCGCCGTCTGCTCTAACACTACGTAGCACGCTCACGTAGCGCTGATACTGGGCTTTGGGTTGTTGTTTCTGCAACTAGTGCAGGGGAACCAGTCAACGGTGGAGCTGACTCACTTCCGTCGTGTCCGTCGTGGTTGTATAATGGTTCGCCCACGACGCGTGTAGTTCGTTACAAGCCCACAACAACCCCAGAGCCATATGCGGTTCCCTATGTGCCGGGAGCATTATTGGCTGAATTGAGTATGTCTACGTATACACCCCTGCCATCGATGTTACATAATCCAGCAGGAGGGGCTCATCCAGTACAACGCCCGTACACCCAGGTTCGCTCACTCTGGCTTGTAGTGGAAAGGGGAGGGACCCATAGGCCGCTGCCGGGGGTTATGTAGCGGGACCGGCTGTTGGGGTGTACTCCGCGGAAGTCGTGGGACCGGCTAGCGAGGATAGGTTCACTGGCCACTGAAAGAGGCAGGGAGAACGTACTGAGGCAGAGAGTTAGCCGTTGTGGTGCAGGCAGTTCTAGTAGCGTCAGTAGGGCAGGGAGGCATAGTTGCTCACGCGCCACAAGCTATAACCCCCCCATATGTGCGTTGTCGATGGACACCTTTGTGTAATTTCCCCTGTCCGTTACAAATTACCGGGTTGTGTTGACGTATGCGGGCAGTCCTCTAACAAGGGAATCGCCCCCCCAGTAAACAGGGGAATCGTCCCCCCTCCCCCCAGTAGTTAATAAAACATTATTAGATTACACCCGCCACTGCGTACATATAAAGTAACGTATCGTTGTAAGGGTGACTGCTATATTGGTCCGGTCGGTGCCTGACGGTCGTACGTGAGTTGGCTCCTGCTGACCCACTTGTAGATGTACCATGGGTGGGGTGCGTACCTAGTACATCGATTGTGTAAATACCGTAACTGAGTTGGCAGGGGTAACTATCCCCCCGTAACTGGTGTGACGCACTCGCCGCTACAGGCTGGAGGGGAAGACCCCGCGCACCGGCTTTCACACTTGAACAACTACACCTCGCTCCCAGTTATTGACGGTGGGCTCGGCTGCTGGTTCACGGACATCTGGCTCTGGTTCACGGACTGTAGTTTCTGTGTTCCCTTATAATGCACGGGGAGTATCAGCGACTCCCTATACTGTACGTACTTTATCAGTAGATATTGTAGCGGGGTTGAGTGAACCGGTGTAACTATCCTCGGCACGCCCTATGTAGCGGGTATGCGGGCAGACGAACTATGAACCTCCGACCAGTACGTTACCTGAGTTGGTGTCCTTACACCCGCTCCGAAGCCTTCGTTTCGTTAACGGTGAGGTGGGGTTAGTGTTACTGAGACAAGTCAATGGAAACAACAGGTATCACGGTGCCATCGATGTCTTGTTGTGTAACCTTACCGTACCAGACAATAGAATTAGACTAGTATATCCGTTCCGATGTGGCGAGAGGGCTATATGGACCGGGCCACCTTACCGTTCCCTGGGCTTGACGACGCGAACAGGTGTAACTAGTGCGAGCCGTGCGTTACTGAGCTGCTGGCTCACGTCCATCAACGAAGCTCACCAACTCCGTAGACAACCCTTAGTAGACTCCTGCCGGCTTTGTAGCGGGTAAGGGCAGTTGGAAATACTTCCCTATACGGGCAGTTGGTGTAATGCTCATCCCTCCCCGTTCCCAACTAGTGAGCCGCCTGCCTGCCACATAGATGTTTCTGTGGCTACATGGGAGCTCACCGCCTCAGGGAACGGTATACAGGTTTATCACACTCGCCACGTTGCTTACTTAGACATAGAGATACGACTACCAGAAGCCTGATACAAACGGCTACAGGTGAAGGTCCATATAGTCCTCTCTATATCTATACCGGAGGGATGGACGAGTGGTTTCAACCGAACCCGCCTGTTTTCTGACAACAAGCCGTATACGCAGGCTACTCCGCTCATCACGGAGATCACCTTGGACAGCGTGTCCGTCCGTTTCGTAGTGTTTGAAGTGTTGTTCGCTGTGCCTGGTCATGCGCAGCTGGTAAATGCGGGATGTCACAACGCATCGTTATTTCCCCGTCCTGTAAGCCCACTTAGACGCTACGGTGTTTCTGCTTGTCACCTGGGTTTACTTGATAACCCTTCGTACGCGGGCCCAGTTCACCAAGTGTTCCCTTCAACAACGCAACCACCTGGTCCTAGCACATACGGTAGCATCTGGCACACCGATGATTATGTTGTTGGCTACGCGTACCACCACATAAGGCAGCAATCTTACCAGAGCGGCTGTAGGTCGAAGGGTGTCAGCACAACATTCAGTTGAGTCGGGGGAGGGGCACACACATACTTGTGGGATACCTCGGTCCTTCAGGGTGTAGTGCTTTGCCGCTGCATCCTTTATAGACACGACGGCGAATCGGGAGCTTGCTGACGCTGCCGGAGCTTGCTGCTGATCCCATGCCGGCATAAGCATCCCTGAAAGCGTGCCGTGATCAATGAAGGCCCCACCGTACGTCAATAACTGTGGGCACTTCGTAAGGTCGGCGAATATCAGGGTTTCCATCCGCCGCCACTTCGCATATATTCGCAGGGCGGTTAGACAACCCCTGTTGGGACGGAATCCGTGGGAGCGATCACTCGTACAGGGGTTCGGTATATTCGTAAAGGGTTTCACGTAAGGGCAGCCACTACACGGACGAACCCTCTCCTTGTTATAAGTCCATGTACATTGTTCATGACGGTGGGGAATTGGACGGACTGCCCTATGTATTAGAGGTGGGGTATTTGGGGGAGCATATCATATAGTAGCACGAGGGATGGTTGTACCCTACGTGACCGAGAGTTATCGGCCCACTACCTCAAATGCAACGAGGTGTCGGGTGTGGATACTAACAGCATAATACCATCACACTAGTACGGTAGCTGCCTGTACATATGGAACAGCGCCAGCCACACGGCGCCACACGTAACGCTAGAAGTTGGGTCCATATACGGGTCTGAGACATCCGTACGGGTCTAAGTGAACATAACGGCAGGGCAGGGACGAACCAACACGCATACCTTACCTGCAGGAGCCAACTCACGAACGATCGAGGGGTCGAGGTGCCGCTTTGAGGTGTATGTGCCGTCGTCGCCATCATCCAAAACCAACTACGTAGATGTTGCAGGGTTCTATACGCCAACAGTTACAGGTTCTATAGCCCAGGCGCAGGGAATGGGTAATAGTTCCGTTAGGGTGTAAGTACCTCTCCTTATGCCTATGTGACTGCTTAAGGGACTGTTTCTATGACCCGTTGGTGTGGCGTAACTCGTCTACCCTTCCAGGGGCTACAGGGGCCTTCCAGGGGCTACAGTATCGATATAGCGTTCCCTGTAACCTGCCAGTGCAAGCGTATAAACGTAGGTAGCAGGGTTCGCTTCGCTCAGCCAACTGCCTGCGCAACCGCCAACAGCCTGCCCCCCTTTCAGTAATGGGTTGTGATATCTCGCACATACACCAGAAAGAGATTACTCGGCCACTTGTTAAACACTTCAGTGTTATACTGGCAGGGGAAGCAACGGAAGGCAGGGAGTCGAGAAAGCCAAGTACTAACGCCTGTAGCTGCCCAGTCTATAGAGTACTTGTAACCGCCCTGTTAGTTGGTTCGGGGTATAGGTACCGTGACGAACACAAACGGCGTCTAAGTAGCATCCCTCCACCGGCACACGCCCACCGCGGTACGACGAACTGCCGACGTATACTGCTCCTTCTCCGCTCAAAGGGAATAGCCATACCGTAGTACTGCCGGAGCCTTATGAGTCTATAAGGGCTTGTTCAGGTGGGGAGCCTGCGCCACATAGTCCTTTCAGTAACAACACGAATTGACGATCGGCACATAACAACAACCGTTAACTGCATTATTGGATTCACCACATAACGGTAAAAGCATAAACTGTGGAGCCTGTAGCACCGTACTCGATAAATTGATATTTCCCCGTCCACATAGACATCACTCCCTCTAACACAACGATGAGTCAGAGCACCCGCTACATATCGCTACATAACGGTTAACTAACTCAGTTACCCCACGAACCAAGCTGCTAACAGTGTGTATAGAGGTACCACAACCCCAGGCTATTGAGCTGAGGAGGGAAGGGTATATATGTATTTACAGGTTTATTTCTCATTCGTAGCGGTCAGTTGTGTCGTTGTGAGCCATGCTACTAGTCGCTGGCGTGAGTCCATCCCCACATCAACCACCGTACACAAACCAACTGCCCTGCGGTTATATAGAGAGGGGTGGGGCCCCGATACTGTATGTGACGTAAAGGGCAGCCCGGACTGCATACTAGTTTCTGAAACACTAGACACGTGGATCAAACCCGCGTGCTGGACACCCCACTTGAGTATGTGCCCGCCCCAACTGTGTAGTACTGTGTAGTTATGCCAACAACATCTATGGTCGCTGACAGGGGTTACAGGAGGCCTACTACAGGTTCAGGGTCGGGATAGTTACGAGGAGAGCGTTTACTGTGAGCCCCCGGCCAGTACTCATTAAGCCTGAGCCCTCACGTAGACGGCGCGAACTGCCCTACACCTGTTAACGGAGTAGCCGACCATAACAGCATTTCAAAGAACAGATACCACTCGCAATATTGAGTAACAGAACAGATACTGAAAGTTGCAACATCTTTCCATATACACGTGATTGTCTATTTTTATCTATCTGTTGTCGAGTTGACAACTCTTTAGAGAGATTCTTTGTTCGGTCGGGTTCGGGGGAAAGGGTTACTGGGAAAGGGAAAGTGGTACCTCGCTACAGTCTGTAAGCGTGAATATAGATACAGGCACATTCCAAGTATGCGGGCCACTTCTATATGGTCGTGTAACGCTCATCCCTTCCCGGTTTCTACGTAGTTGGTCTGCTGTAACCCCAGCCAATCTATGGGAGACGGTCCCACGTGCGGAAGCCTACACCCCGTATGTCCCGCCGGTCGCCAACAGGGTTCGGGAAAGGACAATAACGAAACCTGAATTCACGAGGCCCGTAGCTGTGTGTGTGTACATGGTAAACCCGCTAGTATGGAGGTCAACTGCTGCTCCACCGTTTACTGGTTTCCACTAAGGCGTGGCGGGAGGCGGTGAGCTCCATTACTAATAAACTACCACCCGATACTGGGTGTGTTGGGAGGCGGTCCGCACAACGGCAGGGCAGGGCTCCTCGAACTAGCCGTACCTGGGATGCAAGGGAAGGGGAACACTCCGGCAGGCTCCTATGTGTGTGGGTCTATAGCTCCCCTCCCCCACGAGAACGCCGTATGCGGACAGTGTGAACTCCACCCTGACCCCGGTGGCTTTGGCCTCCTATGTCTGGTACCCCCACCGTGCGTCAATAACTGTTCTCGCGTGCGAGCCATGCGTTACTGAGCTGAACAGTAATCGTGGTGCACTTCCCCAGCGTCAATAGTATACGAAGAAATATACGCAAGTAACGACCCCAGCCTCCGTATTAGAATATCCGTATCTGCCTTCCCCCACGCTTCCCCACCTTCACCGTTCGTAATTGGGAAGAGCCCACACCCACCTCAATAACGTGGCGGTGGCGCGGCATGGTGCGAGCTGTTGTGGGATCGGATTACTAGTGAGCGTGTTGGTCCGGGCTATAGGAGTTGTGGGGACTAGTTCCTCTGCCCCACTACGACGGTGAGCGAAGCGTGCACCTCTCTCTATAGACGTCTGCCCGCATACAAACCCAAACCCTGCTCTGTCCCTGCCTGACGCAACAAACCCTGATACTGGTTATTGAGGCGAAGCGAACTGTCTGCACAGTTACTGTCCGCCTACGCTTCCCCTGCCTACGCGTTACACGACCCCGCTACTGGAACTGGCTACATGGGCGAACTCGACTAGCCCCCACATAGCGTCCTCCCCTTCCGGCCTTCCGGTGTAATGGGTTTATTGCATCTCTGTTGGCTATGCCTTTCCCTGGGCGGTTGTGAACTGGCAGGCGCCAACCTCATCAGACCCGTCGGTTGGTTCGTTCATAGTGGTTACTGGCCGATCTGTAGGCTTCAGTCGTGGACGTGCCGTAGTTCCGGGGTTGTTGCGGTGTTCTGCCCGGTTGGTGCCGCTACTACAAGGTGCCGCTACCAGTACGGTGGGGTATAGGGACTGCTCTGAGCTGGCTCACCCACGACAACTGATTTGGAGAATATGTGTGGCCACGGGAACGAGCCCTTTCCCTCAATAGTTGCGTGTTGGTACAACGACAGCTATCGGATTATTATAACGGGGAACCATCCAACAACGCCAGTCCATCAATATGCATTTACTACGACGCTACCGGGGGTGGTTGTATCGGGTAAAGCTCAATCGCCGGCAAGCTCGACCAACAACGGAGTCAGGTATGGAACCCATAAACCATATACAGCGGCCTATGTACCAGAAGTCTGATGTTGGTATCATCCCGACCATAAAGCGGCTCGCGTAACCGGGTTGACCTGGCGCACTAGCTTCTTGCTTGTTGCTTAGAAGGCTTCGTGGACCCGATCTACGGTACCCGATACCATGGGGCGGAGCGGTACCCTTCGTATGTAACCAACAACATTCACCGAAGCTTTCTGACTCTGGCAGAGCGTATGTATCATGAGACAATCTACTAAGTACCTGGAACAGATACCCATGCATTGTATACTAGCCGGGACAGGGTCTATGTCCATCTGTCTCGACATAGTCAGACCACCACTGATCACAGCCAGTGATGACGCTGGCATCCAAGACCCCGGCACGGCAAGGGGTGTATCCTCTTCCTCGAGCGGATGCATATCAAGTACGGGGTACCGCTCAACCATACGAACGAAAAGAGATTCTAGTATGCAGTCCTCCCTGCCCGCCCCAACACTAGGCACGTCTGCCCTTACCCGCAACTAGTACATCTCGTTGTCTGATATAAAGGTATTTCCCCGTACCACATTGATATAAATGGTGACAAGTATGTGGAACATGCAGTGGCTACAAGTATATAAAGTGTGTGTTCCAGTATCGGACAGCAACATATGTATGTGAGGCATAGGCTCACATATTCGACTAGCCGGAACGGTTACCAGTTATTGAGGTGGGGGTATGCGGCCAGTCCAAACAACAAATACGCGATACTATCTATCGGAGGGATTAGGTGACGTGGGTGTGTGACGTCCAGCATCGAGCAGTTTGACAAGGCCGGCCGTTACACGCCTGAACTACAGAATACTCTGCGGATTGTACATGCGTCACCCTAGTACTATGGCTCTGGCTCCCCACGGGTTCGGGGGGTCGGGGGTTGGTGCGCGAGGTATCATTTGTACGGTTGGACGACTGGCCCGGTGAAGATGTTACTCGTGAGTGTGTATCAGGTGTGGGGCCTTACTGCACTGTATACGCCAACAATAGCCAGTAGCTCCCCCGACAACCAACACGGATACATCAGCGAACGAACTATGAAGGATGGATGAATATGTTTTGTTTAATTCTTACCCGTATCCGGACCCACCAACCAACCCAGTACTAGCCGGGGGACATAAACTGCTTTATCTGTTACGCCTCCTGCACCACACTATTTCCCACACGGGCATAACTCCCTCTTACGACCCGGGAAGCCGGATTTCGTGTTTGTGTACCGGTATGTGCCACCCGCTACAGTAGCAAGCGGTTTCGGGCAGCCTTTGTTAGCCGGAGTGGGACCGGCTAGCAAGGTTGTCGTGGACGTATCAGGGGAGTGGGCTAGCGAGTTATGGTGTATGCGCGTAGATACGTTAAACACCGTGCACCTCTCTATATAACCCAACTAGAAACCCGAACAACGGCAACTACAACGACAACTACAACAACAACTACAACAACAACTACGTGAGCCCCTCTAACCCTAACCTTGTACGGCCATTCGTATGCGGATCCACCAACAACAGCCAATGGAGTCGGTGCCACATGTCGTTGTGTAGGGCGTATTAGCAAACCCCATGTAGCCCCAGACTACGCCGGAGCTAACCCACCGACACACACTATATACACGAACAGGTCGGCACATTTCCTGTATTCCGTATTGCCGTCTAGTAACTGTTGTAGGGCAGGCAGCTCACGTAACGGCTGTCGGAACTAGAGCAGCAGTTTACCATGGTTTATTTCTATGAGTAGCGTCCACTCCTCTAACAGCTTGTACGGTCGGAGGAGTAAGAGTTTGTACATACTGGCTGCCCATAGCCCACACCCGGAGACATATTCAAAATCAACACGCTTCGCAACACATCAACCCCCGGCTATTCCTTCCCTCCTGTAATATGGGTACGCAGATATGGGGTACGCAGATATTACTAGTTGAAAGCGCATCAACGGAATGTAGCACGCCCTAATACAACTCCGCTATAGAGCAGTCGGTTCGCCCACAACTACTGGTCTACGGAGTCGGTGTGGCTACAGATACGCATGGCTCGAACCACAAGTACGGGTATCAGGGGTCATGTAGATTATTTGTATGTGGCGATATGGTATGCGTGTCGGGGAAGTGGTATATTGTGTGTGGCGATATGGATTCTGATACACTAGCTACATGATCAAACCCCGGCATGGTTGGACAGCAACATGTATGTTCCACCAGCAGGTTATTGACGTACGGTGGGGGCATACGGAGCTGGCGTGGGTTCAGGCAACTTCTCTATACACCCTTACAAGGCAACTTCTTTATACACCCTTACAGATAGGAAGATAGCTCAATGGTGTCAATGGTGCTCGCTCCGGCAGTAGGGAATATACGAACCCATCGACTGCAGCCCGTGAGCCTGGTTATTGAGTGAGCTTTATAACAGTGGAATAGCCATATACACATAGTACTATACGCTGGCCGGGGACGCACACTCAGTAAACGCGTTGGCGGAAGGTTGCCATGCCATCGATCAAGCCGTCGTTGTTGTTTCGCCCTGCACGGCAAGTCTACACCCCTGTACAAATACGTAAACTGCCCCCCTATAACGTAACAAAAAGTTGGTATTGATAATACGATACACGTAGACTTGGAAATCTGGAACTTTAGATCTTTATAACAACCCCTCTATATGCGAGAACAACTAACAACCAACCGTAACCTACACGCCCCACCCCCTACACGATAGGATCGGCTTGGGGCTGCAACGTACGGAGGTTTAACTACTGCAACCAACTATCAGGCAATTACGAATCGGGTAGGGAACAGCGCGAAACGCGTCGACCGGGGGCGCGCACGGCTACGATACAATGGGACCCGCCCCCGTGGCAGCGTCTGCGGCTGCTGCTGGTGCGCGCGGGAACAAGTGAGAGATACTATCTATATATGTAGACAAGAAAGGCTCGATCTACTTGGCTCTGCCTCTACTTAGGAACGTAGCCACCGCTCCCGCTACATAACGCTCTACGTCTGCCCCCCAACCAGCTGCTGTGGGCATGTTCGGGGTGTAGCCCGCCCGTCACAGGGCTAACTCCGCTTCCACATGGGCCTAGTATACAGCATCAGCCGGATGCGTATGCGTATGTGCGTCTTGGGACCGCACGACGACCCTATGCGCATGTCGTAGCCCGGCCACACACACCATCTATCGGACAGGGCCCTCCCTTCTTCGGGACAGTATTCACTCCCTCGTCGCTTACGCCAGCCCACATATGTTGCACAATCCCGCCAACTCCTGGTAGGTAGACGGATAGATCGAACCCGCTAGATAGATAGAGTAGGGATATCCATACCGTTTCACCTACGTCATGTAACGCAACACAGATGAACGCAACAAACCCTTCCCTTCCACGCTTCAATACGTAACTGCCCGCCGCAGGGACAAGTTATATAGGTCCGCCGCAGGGACCTCAACCATTCGTCCGCCCGAGCCATGGCGAGGCACCAATAACACAACAATAACAACAACCAAGGGGACCAATAACAACCAAGGGCCAAGGCCGTAACTTCATCAAGAAGCCCCGTTGTTAGTTGTGTCTTCAGGCCCCGCGGTCACTTCGTTCCCTTCGTTCACTCGGTGGGGTAACCTCTCAGGTTTGAGAAAGCAAGCCCACAAACGGGGGGCTACATGGCATGGGGGGTTCGCGCGTACTTGGTTGGGGCGTACAGTACCCTGTAGCCCTTGTTGGTTCGGTAGCGGTGACGGTTGGGGTCACTCTTCTAGTAGAGTTACCCGCAGGGGAACTGGGGTTACTGGTGGTACAGTAATGGGGAACGGGGAACACGCGTCCCTACCCATAGCGCCCGTAACCGCCTTCCCGCTCCCTTTCAGCATATGCTCGCCCGCAGGGCCGGGCCCCACCTTCGGGTGCTTACGCCAGGTTCAGGTGCTTACTGGTTCAGGTCCTTACTAATGGTGTCACAAAAAGCATCTAGTTTCTGGGTTATAAAGTCGGTTAACTCTCCTTTTTCCAGAATAGTGGCAAGTAATGACGGATCTATACTACGTAAAAGGGTTCTTTCATAGGTGGGAATTCGTTCTAGCGGCATTCTATCACAAAACCCCTTTACAGCTGCATAGAGAACTACGATTTGTTTTTCAATAGGAAGTGGTTCATATTGCGGTTGTTTCAGAACTTCCGTTAGCCTAGCCCCTCTATTTAATAGTGCCTGAGTTGCTGCATCAAGGTCTGACCCAAATTGAGCAAAGGCCGCCACTTCCCGGTATTGTGCCAATTCTAGTTTGAAACTACCACATACTTGTTTCATAGCTTTCAACTGAGCAGCAGACCCAACACGACTCACAGATAAGCCCACGTTGATAGCAGGTCTAATTCCGCGATAGAATAGTTCTGTTTCCAGACAGATCTGTCCATCTGTAATGGAGATCACATTGGTAGGGATATAGGCCGACACGTCTCCAGCTTGTGTTTCTATGACGGGTAACGCGGTCAAGCTACCCCCACCTGTCTGGTCCGACCGTTTAGCCGCTCTTTCTAATAGACGGGAATGCAAATAGAACACATCCCCCGGGAAAGCCTCACGGCCAGGTGGTCGACGTAGCAATAATGACATTTGTCGATATGCCACCGCCTGTTTACTAAGATCATCATAGATTACAAGAGCATGCATTCCATTATCGCGGAAATATTCTCCCATGGCACACCCAGAATATGGGGCCAGAAAGATCAGAGGAGCCGAATCCGAAGCGGTCGATGCCACGACAATTGAATACGTCAAAGCAGATGTTTCCGACAGAATTTTCACCAATTGTGCCACGGTCGAGCGTTTCTGACCAATCGCCACATATACGCAATACAAGGCACTTGATGAAGACGCCTCCTCTGCAGTATGACGCGCAAGGTTCTGTAGCTTCTGGTTCAATATTATATCAATAGCTATAGCTGTTTTTCCTGTTTGTCGGTCCCCGATTATCAGTTCCCGTTGACCACGGCCTATAGGGACCAGGCTATCCACCGCTTTGTACCCGGAAAGCATGGGTTCGTGCACTTTAGAGCGTTCAATAATACCTGGGGCTTTCGCTTCGACACGTCTACGTGAGTGCTCGCCTAAAGCCCCGTTACCATCCAGAGGTACTCCCAGCGCATCCACCACACGGCCTAACAGGGCCTTTCCCACGGGAACTGACACAATTGAGCCAGTTCGCTTGACGATGGATCCTTCTTTTATGGCAGTATCACTACCAAATACAACAATACCTACATTCTCATTCTCCAGATTCAACGCTATGCCATTTACCCCGCTAGAAAACTCGACCATTTCCCCGGCTTGAATCTTGTTCAATCCAGATACACGTGCAATCCCATCTCCAACCGAAACCACTCTTCCGATCTCATCCACTTGTAGATTGTTAGAATAACTAGAAATTCGACTTCCAACTATAGATGAGGTCAGTTCGGGGTGTGAGGGACTAAGCAAGCTCTCCAAGTTGTTCACCATATATAGATAGATACGTATGTGGGGGAAAGAACAGGTCTGTATGATGGAGTAACGTATGGTTCGTGGGGTAAAGAGGTTACTGGGGGGAAAGAGGTTACTGTTGATGTATCTCTCTATCGGCCCCACTGCTTCTCTTCTTATGTGCAGGTGTAACGAAGGGTCCTATATATTCGGTGCGCTACAACACCGCCCACTTATTGCAATATGCTTTCTACCTTACCCCTACCCCTATGTACATAGCCGGTAACGTCTTAAGTTGCGTATACACGGCAGCGTATGTATAGCCGGGGCCGCGGAACGTTATTGACGTACGGTGGGCGCAACGCCGGGTTGTCGTTCGTCGCATTCCGAGATATGTGGCACAGCGGCGTATATGCAGTGTTGTTTGTGGCACAGCGTATATGCAGTGTTGTTGCTTCGGAACTACCCCCACCACCACAACCATATATAACGTACATGCCAGGCCGGCTACAGGTAGAGTACAAGGAAAGCAAGCACAAAGCATCAAGGAAAGCTTTCACAAAGCCCGACCTTCCTAGTTTACCGCCCGCGCTCCTAGCCTCAGCACCCTCCAATCTACCACACCGAAGGGGAAGGCTCCCACCCAAATGGCATGTAAAGGCATACGTATATCCATCGGGCCCTGAATGCAGTCTTCCATTCTGATCCAGATCGGATACGGATCTGGTGATATCCACTCTAATCGTAGTTCTTGCTTCATCGGGATCCTGCCTGGCATGTGCAGGATATCATCCAGTAGAGGCATTGGGAATCTGTACCTACTGGGGATACGGCTTACTGCCGAAGCATCCACACACACAACACGCTCTGTCGATCCCCACCATAGGAGAACACACAGCAGGTACTGCACAGGGACAACAGCTTTCTCCTACCCAACGGGCTCAACTCAAGCTCTGATACTTGCCTATCAAGCTCTGCACGCTCGCTTGGACTCATCCGATACGCGTATTGGTTCGGGACAAGAAGCTCCTGGCACTATCGACACTGCATCGCTGATGGCTCAATAAGGTGGTAAACCATATAGAACTCATCCACCAGCTCCGGCTGTCAAATTACTTCAGTCTAATAAAGACCTCTTGCGGTACAGGCGAAGGATCATCCTTGGAACTCAACTACAGTACGGGATGCCATACCAGCAGCTATATCGCACATGCATGACCTGCAGCATCTCAAGTCGTGTCAGCCCCCACCGTCAATAACAACACTGTTGTAAACGACGCTACTTACTGGGCTCTGCGTTGAACAGAACAATAGACGCGGTTCGTTTCCGATACAACACGCCGGAATCTCCGAACTATGTAGCGGCCACAGTCCTTCGTATTGTCACGTGAGTTTCAGATAGCTTTCCCGCCGCGCCGCGCCGCCAGCCAGCCACCAGCACCAGCTATATAACCCCGGTGGGTCTGGGGTTTCCGTATATCACGTGGAAAGCATCCATGGGCACGACGTCACAGTTGACTGAATCAGAAACATTGCCGGCACCGCGGTTAGTTAGTTATATGTGCGGTGGGGTGGGGTGGGCCCATACCGGCACATTGCGGAAGCTTTCTCTAGGTTGGTCCGGAAGGTCTAACCAGCAACCAGCCCCCACCTCGTAACTTGCTGTGGATGCTGTTGTGTGGGCTCAATAAGTTGCTCAACCATGTACCTCGAATACCATATACTAATCGCAGGCATTGTCGACAATGGTCAACACCAGCTTGTTTCCACACCTCACATGGAACATCATGTTGTTCATAAGCTTCTCGATACCTACCCTACAAAAGGCGTCACCATACCATACCATACCATACCAACCATATATGACATGGGTCTCAAAAGCAGTTGTGTCCGTAGCTCACTCGCTACCTCCTCTGCCTCTACTGTCGGTCCAGCAGCTATATCAGCTTGTCCAGGAACCTTGTCGACGGGTGGGTCTGGAGTATGTAACCACGTGTTGACACAACGGGACGCTTATTGGTGCCCAGGCCACCCATATACACCAGCTCGGGATACATCGATCCCAGCAACCACTCACGCGCATCAGGGTTATTGAGGTGAGGTGGGCCCATACCCGATGCGGGATACACGCCTCAACACAGCAGAGGTTGGTTCCCCCTTACTGAGAGCTACACCATGATCGGCTACCTACCTTCCCCGCTGACCCAACACGGAGGTACTCACACTAGTGTTGACAACCGACGCACCCCAATCACGTGTATATGGAAAGGGTACATTACCGGGTAATTCACAAACACTTCTGAACAACCACTCACCTCAGTATATAACTACCAGGCGCCCACGTACGGCGGCTTACCCAACAGCCTCTCTCTTCTCTAATGTGCTATGTCACAGCAACGCCTGTAAGGCAGTCGACACACCGTCCGGAAACATCGGGGTTTACCACACCGGGCAGCGCGCGTGAACGGATACTTCAGGTAATAACTACAACTATACCATTCCACACGGGCACCACACCACCTCAATAACGCAACTGAACCACGGGTGGGTCTGGATCCCACGCCAGCAGAAACGCAGCTCAGAGTAGAACCAGCCAACCCAGCCACCCCCAAACACAACTAGAAAGGAGGGAGTTTGAAACAAACAATCATATAGAGGAGAGGTGTCGACCGGTTCCCTACTAATGCTCAAGTAAGGCAGGTTCCGCAGCAGAACTAGAACCTGCTTTATGGATTGATGTTCAAGTAAACAACCTGGAGGTGCAGTATGTAGGGTCGCCATATATGTCATGTCAGAAATCGGGAATCGGGGAACAAGCGAAGCGAGTTGAGGCGTACGCATACGGTATTCATCTCGCCGCCATATATATGTACGGGTGGCGGCTGGCCTGGCCTGGCCTGGCTATGTACGGTACGGTACGGTACGCATCATTCATATTATGTATATGTACGGTATGATGGTGGCGGCTATATGTACGCATCATTCATATTATGTACGGTATGGTACGGTACGGTACGCCGGAACGCAGTTGAGGAGCTTACCCCTGCTAGGAGCTTACCCCTGCTAGGAGCTTACCCCTGCTAGCTTACCCCTGCTATAAACCATTACCGGAGGAACGACCACAAGGGAAAGCGCAGGGCGATAAACCACCAACGGGCTTCAGTAGGCTATAGAGGCGTGCAACCCCCAACCGGTTTGGCGAAGCGAGTTACACCCTCCGCTACTCCGAATCGTTCAGTAAGTACATTCTCCTCCCTATACTGTCGTCCCATACGGTACGGGTGCATTTGTGCGCATCAATCAACTGGCACACTTACCCTCTATAGCCACGTACAGGAAGCCCTTCTAGTGTGAGAATGTCACGAGCCATGCGTATAAACGCTTGCTGCACGCGTTACATCTCTCTCCCCCGTTCAGTTCAGTCACCGTATACGAAGCATGTGCTCCGTTCAGGTAGTCTGCTTCGGGTTCGATGTGCAGCGAGCCAAGCGTTTATGAGCGACGAACCCCGTGGTGTGCCAATAGGCTATCCTACAGAATACGTATTGGATGAACTAGTAGTTCGCCTTCGAACACCGGAAGCGGATGGATGGAAGAGTACCACAAGATACAAGATTTCTCCAGCGTAACTACCCGGGGGATAATAAGCATTCCAATATATACTCAGAATTGACCGAATCAGTTATGTAGGGTAGGGCGAGTATGTGCACGGTGGATCCACCCACCACCACCTCACCAATATAGAAACGGTAGAGAGAGAGACCTCGTTCAGAACTACGCCGCCATATACGTTGCGACGGGGGATTGATAGTGAGACAACTCCATATGCGGTAGGAGCAGCATGCTACTGGATTGTGATCATGAGAAGAGGTGATGTGATCTCGTAGTTAGTTCTTGATATGTGAAGATGCGTGGGCCACGGTGCTCCAGTTTCCACATCTAGGTTGAACAACCAAAAGCAATGCTGAGTTCCACCACCACCCACCACGTAGTTCCGCTTCCTCAGTGCCATATAGCAACATACTGCGTTCGCGAACTGTGGGGCCTCCGTAGCTACATGAGCGAGTACTGTTGCCGTTTACTATGTACATGTCCAACGGGAGGAGGAATAGGCCGAAGGGCTTGGAAAGGTCTTTGTGTTTTACTTGATTCAACACTATGAATACGAAGTTGTATTCGAGTAGCTCGGATAACAGCATTGAGCTTTCGTAAACAAATGGCGCGGCCCCTTAGTTTCTATATTGGTGAGGTGGTGGTGGGTGGCCCATATTAACGAAGTACCGTCACCTGTTCATGCAACACATGGTGTGTCAGCGATGTGGGTGGGGTCACCTAGGTGCCAAACCTGCCTAAAGCCCTGCGACCCGTCCTGTGGAACATGGCTTCGGTGCCGTCACCTGTAACATGACGTGGGTGGGGAACCACCCCCCCGGTGAACCAGGTCAGGGTCTGCGTATACCCGTAGAGCACAAGACAAGGAAATCCGTAGTTGGTGTATCGTACTGCCAGTAGGTGCAATATGATGATTGCCTGGAATCGCCCTGTTTACAAACAGCATATGGCGGATGGGCTATAGGTTCTTGGCTATACCCATGGTGGCTTGGAGGTCGGTAGTTGCACCGTGCCGTGGACCCAGAAAGCACAGCCGGGTATCAGGCGAAACTAGCCCTGCAGTTGTTGCCGACGACGCCAACAAGCTTGTCTTAAGTTGCGGGACACATGGGCAGGGACGAAATTCGTGAAGCGGGTTACTGTCCTCGGCGCTGTCCTGGTTATTGAGGGAACTAGCCCTCATTGGTGTTTTCCCGAGTCCGCATAGTTGGGGTTCCAGTGGGGTGTAGAAGAGTGAGACTCGCAGGCCTCCAGTAGCAGGTGTAGGAGTTCGGAAACCCCTAAGCCAGCCGCCGCTAGCCCAACTATATACGGTACGGTACGCTACGGTACGGTGGTTGTTGTTGGCGCTTCAAGTGCCAAGGCTGGTGCTGACCTAGGGTAACCCGTGACCTCGTTACGGTATAGATGCGAAGGGAAACTGCCCCCTGAAGCCGCCTGCCTTAGATAGTTGTATCCGCGCCGCTCCCGTACGGTGGTGTGTAGGTACGGTGTAGCGTGTGGTAGCGACCTGCTCACGTGACCCGTATCCGTGCATGTTACCGGATAAAGTCGGAGAAGGCTCCCATGGTGTATCCCGGGCAGTCATCTAGGGTTCAGGTAAATACCCTCCGGTATGGTACCGTTACGTTGACCAGGATTCAGCCTGGAACTCGGGGCCAGCCCAGGTCATCTGGGGCGAAACCGTGTGATGCAGCGGCTCTAATTCCATGGCCCGATTGGGTAGTGCATGGAGAGAGGGTTGTTATAATATCCTCACTGGGATTTACGATGGGTACACGTGGATAAGTCAGTTGTCTAAACTTGAACTAGAAAGGCGCGGTTATGTTATATATGATATGGGGGTAGTACGGTTGTTGTTTTCACGACTGAGAGTGGGGCGCCATATACGTTACACGGGAGCGAAGCATCTGGTTTCACGACTGATAGTGATAGCGCGGTTATATAGAGAGGCCGGGGTTGGTTGCTTGCTCACCTACCTACCTACCGTACATAGCAACTAGCGGCATATATAGATACATACCTACCGGGCGCAACAAGGCCAACATAGCCGGGCGGGGAGAAGTATACGACGCCGCCCCCCGAATACGGCGCCCGAGACGACACGGCACTTCTGACCCCTCAACGTGTGGTGTGACGTATGTCCACGCTCGGACGTGAGGAGCCGATCGACGTTGTGACAACCCTTCACCACATGGCTGCGCTTCGCCCTCGATCAGTACGGTACGGTAGGTATTTTCAATCATGGATGGCAGATGAGCCCAGCTAGGCCGAGGCATATCAGGAACGCTAATAAGGTCCCCACGCCCGGCACTGTGAGGCGAGGTTCAACCAACGGCTCGCCATCGCCCAGGGATAAAGTCCAGCACCTCCCACACCGTAACCCGGGTCTAGAGTCATGAGAGGCAGGCAGCTCTATCAAAAAAAGAAGGCTAGCTGGGCCACTGACCAATGGGAAAGGGCACTCACCCTAGGAGGAGGGCCTCTACCAGGCATTGGGGGCGCCACCTCATTTCCGCCACCTCAATATTCCCACGTGCGGTTACCCCGTACTTTAACTGGCGGAATAGCGCACAAAGCGGTTGGTTTCCGCGCATTCGCCCACGGTTCAAGAGCATGAAGAAGGTGATACTCTACTCTACCGTTTCAGCCCCTACAAGCAAGGTGAGGCGTGAAACGCAACAATCTTACGCTCTCCACGAGTGATCTCCACGATTGAGTGTTACGTGATAGAGCTGTCTTTCCCTTAGTCAAGGTCAGGCCAACAGAATATAGATTCGCCAGGGCCAGGCCAAAGGGGGGCGATCAAGGGTGGGGCGGTGTTAGGCGGCTTACCTCATCTGCGAGAGAGGCACGCCCGCATGCCCGTAACCACGGACGGAAAGCACGCCCTATATACACCCAGACGCCTCACGACGCATTCATCTCCTACTAAGCCTACATATCGATTCCCATATCTCAACCGTCGGCGCAGCACGAGTTTATTGGGTGGGGTTACGACCGCATAATACAGTATGGCTGTAACCCCCGTACAGCAGCTCAACACACATTCGCATCGCACGCCTCACACATACGCGTGCTAGAACTCTGGGGTTCGGGGGTACCCCCGTACAAGGGCGGCGAAACAGTTCAAGGTAGCCGTAACCTACACGGTGTATTGTATGCCTAGTACCGGTTCAGGCGTTCGTTACTCTGTTTCTGTTGCAAGCTGGGTAGTTACGAGCGAGCTACGGTAAGCCGCCCATCGTACATATATAATATTAATATGCCCGTACAACCCCCTTCATATCTGGGTTTCGGACCGTACACCTTATTTTATTCCTCGCTGGCTGGGCAACCGAATTCATATACCTTGTATAGCCGGCTAGTGTAGACGAGGGGCAGTTATGTTATGTTATTAGTTGTGACGTGACGTGACGTTGGGGTGGATAAGGAAGGGTAACGTAGCAACCATAGACATAATGGCTATTATGAGTAGCAACGTAGCCCCACCCCGGTTACCCGTTAGATACTTTAAGTGAAGTTTCGCAGTATGTACGGTATCCTTTATGAATGTTGACTTTCTATGGTTATGCGCTTTCCCCCGTTCGCGCACAATTCAGTAGTTGAACTCACATGGCTGTACCCATAACACGGTTATCTATCAATAACTGTGCAAGGAGCCCCATGTACGCTCTCTCTCTCACCTACGTACTGTTGGCTTGATCGCGCATGTGAGTTGGTAAGAGTTAATGTGCGCATGCCCTTCCTTATCCACCCGTAGCTGGGAGAATGTTCAACTGGATGACAACTACCTTGTGTAGGGATTTTGAAACCAGTATGCCCCACGTACTACTCAACCGTATATAGTCGGTAGCCAATAACTCCCAATAACTCCTGAGCCCGGTATGCGGGGGGACTACATGAACGTAGGCGAGCTACGCATCGTTGTAGCAGGCGCCAACCGTATGCCCACCCAACTGGTTGGTTTTCACTGTCCGCAGTTCAGATCACGCTCTGTAGGATTTGAACCCACGACATCAGGTTTTGGAGACCTGCGTTCTACCGAACTGAACTAAGAGCGCTGGAAAGATCCAGATGTTCCCGCCCACCTACGCGTGCTACTCAGTTTGATATGATCATGATATAAAGGGGGTCGGTCGCTCACACACTATTCCAAAAACCGCTGGGGGTCGGTCGCTCACACACTATGGAGTTCAACCGCTGGGGGTCGGCGCTTGATTCACCGGACGATAGCGAATATGTTACTCTGAACATGCGGTTACGTATACGTATACATAGTAGTTCTCATGTAAGCGGCATAGTAGTTCCCATGTCAGCGGTTGGTTATGCTGCTACTTAGTTCCCATGTCAGCGGTTGGTTATGCTGCTATTTCGCTGGTTGGACCGGGGGAGAAGAGAGAGATTCCCGAAAGAGGACAACAGATTCCTTAGCCAACCATTTGTCCGGACGAAACGAACCTGCAGTTGGGTCTTCAGACGCTGGGGCTGATGCTGCCATTCCGTAAGCAGAGTCTGACTCTGCCATACGCGATCGGGCGTATTCGGGGGGCAACGGCGTACAGGGGCGGCGTTGTGCGGTTCGGATCGCGATCATGCCATCGAATCGTGATAGGGTAGAAGTGCATCATACGGGCATAGAAATGACATTGTTCCGAATAGTGAACTACCACCCACCCCACCACCCTACGTCATATGATGCTGATGGGGTTGTTTTCCTGCATGCTCGATGCCTGCCTGCTTGATCGGGGTTAACCAGGAACCACATGCCACTCCCACCCACAGCGAAACGACACTTCCGTACCGTACCGTATATAGTTGCTGCCCGCCCCCACCCACAGTTGAACGTGAACTGTTTACACCCCACCCACGGGCCACTGTTTACATACATATAGGCGGGTACGAGGTTGCGGAAAGCAATGCGGTATGAGGATGCGGTTCGATGAAGCACAGGACGCGCTATGGACTGTGAGCGAGGAAATGGAACAACAGCACCTGGGCTGCGCATACATACGCCCCCCGCAGCAACCAACCCCCGTACAAGGGAAAGCATGCATAAAGGATGAACAGGCTGTGAAGGGTTGCGATGGCCCGTCCCGCCCATATAGTGGTTCTGTTCGATTCTGTAAATGCAACACAACCAGCATCAGAGCCACAGGCAGGGTCTTACCCTGCACGTATCGGAGCCACTTAGGGGTCTGACCCATCGCCCGCACCGATGGCCCCAGTTACACAAAATACGGGCGGAAGTGCCGGGTTCCCGCCCACCCAGCGCGTAGGGAGGGAATGGGGCTCTGGATGCGTGCGGGTTGGCCTACGAATTGGCAGTACTAACGCGCGTTACTGGCAACTGATGGGTCCTACTAAGTAACAGCAAGGTGGAGGGCGGAGCGGAGGCCCCCCTTTCTTCATGCCACTCCCACCCACCGCGTATGAAGCGAGGAATGGCTCTCGAATGATCAAAAGCATAACCGACATCGACATAGGGTAGGGGGTTCAGCTTACTGAATCGCGGAAGCCCCACAACGATATGTTGTTCCATAAGCTCAACCATGGACCATGTTGAGTTGCGGGCGGGAATAACCTCATTCGACCAGCATACGTACGGGGCTGATCCGCAACGAGAAGCATGTACTAGCACCAGCATATAAAGGCGGCTGTGTTTGCCCGCCCAAGACAGATGGAAAGTGGGGCGATCTCAGTACCTGATATATCGTGCAGGCAGGACCTATTTCCGAAAACCAACATATCCAACCATTACCCCCGGGGATGGTGGGCCCAATACGGGTAAACGCCGCCCCCCGAATACGGGCCTTTCTCCCCACGCCGCTAGCGTATAGTTGCGAACCACCACATCAACCTAAGACTCCGCTCTTGCGTATAGTTGCGAACCACCACATATACGCCCGCCGCCCGGATCCCTTTCCGTACTCGCCAAGGCCCGCCAAGGCCCCCCGCTCTTGCGTATAGCCGGGTTACAAACCAATCTCTTCTCTACTATATGCTTGATAACGTAACACCGCTCATGTGCCGGCTTTCCTTACACCCCAATACTAGTTTACGATCTGACAAGAGATCTCAAAGCGCGTTATTGTCAACAGGTAGATCGTCTGCGCAACCGTACCGCAACCCCCCGAACCCCTTGTAAACGGCTCAACAACTCACCATATAGTAGTAGGCTCCGCACGAGCTCAATGAATTCAACACTGCTGTAGACGCTCAACAGCATACGACATTCCGCTCACATCTCACATCGTTTATGACTGCTCACCACAACAGCGGCATGCAACAAGGAACCCAAGTAAGTAGCCGAAACCACCATATCAAACACGTAGTCAGGCTGTTTGTTGCTTACTCGCTACAGGAGGGAGTCAGGCTGTTTGTTGCTTACGTAATCGCTACAGGAGGGGTTCTACCGTACGAGAAGGATATGTTGGTGTTTATTGCCCCTTTACGCATATCGGCAAGGTTGGTGTACTCGCCAACACTCGGCATATTGATGTGCTTGATATGCCACTCACCCGGCACTTAGTCCACACCCGCCAGCGTTCCGTATGGGCCACGGCACCACCAGTATAGGACGCCGGGGAAGGATGGCCACTTCCAAGCCGCCCACCTACTGGCTGTCGCTTCTCCTGAGCCCCATCGCCTGGATGGACACACGACACTTGGAGGCCTCACCGTACTCGGTTCACTGCGTTCCCACGGTCCCAGTAGGTTAGTTACGGAGTCAGGGACACCCGCCGATCCACGGCTACAGCGAGGAGCGGTCCAACCAATACGCCCCGTGGGAGCGGGCCCGGGAAACCTCCCGCAGTCAGCCGGTCCGATAACCCGTGGGGGTGACTAGTCCCCACAGCCGCCCGAAGCCAGCAACAGTGCCACGTCCATTCGGGGACTTACTGTATCCACAACGACCCTCGCGAACCGCCACACCGGGAGCCTTTGTGGTGCCGGACACCGTTGGGGACCAAGGGACGGACGCAGAGCGCCAACTCTGCCCCTCCCACGGGCAGCCAGCACCGGACGAAGGGCGGACAGCGTGAACGAGGAGAGGAAACAGTTCCCGGATCACTGCAACCGGGCGCAGACGGTGGGGCCAATCAGGACCCAGCAAGCCAATCCCACCCGAAACCCAGCACCGCGAGGATCATTAGACGAGGTAGGGCCAACCGCCACTCCACCCACTTTTCCGAATGACGGGGGCGGAGACACATCCCTGGGAACACACTCCGGCGAGAGAGGAAGGTGTGGGTTATACGGAAGAGGCAGCCGGACCCCAACGCCCACACCTGATCAGACCACCCCGCGGTTACAGCCAACCACATGAGAACGAAAGGCCGCACCGCACGTGGCATAAAACGGACTAATCATGATCCGATCCCGGCAGGGCGACGAGCCAGAGCCGGAAGCATGTCGCACGTTAACATCGTCTATGGAGTGGGGGGTACCCAAGGGCCAACCCTGGGCCGTCACACCGTTATAACAGTCACCCGCGACTAATCGAGCCTACACAACCCACCAACCCCTGCCCCGTCAAGGCCTACACCGCCGTCGAGTCACCTTACGAACGAAACTCGCGTCATTGTGCCTACAACTACAACTACAACTACAACTACAACTACAACTACAACCACAACGTAGACCACGACTACGACCACAACTAGTTCTGCCTGCCGCTGCCGCTGCTGCTGCCGCTGCCGCTGCCGCTGCGGGCTTGGCTTGGCTCATCGCCGGGGCTTCCAACGCGCACGGTTGCCACCCGCGACCCTGGGGGTTACGTAGGGTCCGAAGAGTTGCCGTAGGGTTACGTGGGGTCCGGTTCTTCATTCAACCATCGCTTGTAGCGAATCGGTTCGATCACCACAAACTGAGGTCGGTCCACGACCCATTCCCGAAGCCACCGCTCACACCCTATCTACGGTATTCATACGCGGCTCGCTCCACCTTGAAGGGAGTTCTTTAATTGATGTGGTATCGGTATTGCTGATACTTGCCGTTTATCTTCTAGTTCCTGAACCGCGATATATTCCTGACATCGTACCTTCATTGTACCCTGCCCTGCACATACCCATATATGGTCCTCATCGAGACCCAGAGGTTGTTCCCACTTGGTTACGCTCTCGAGCCACCAACATCTGGCCATCCAGAAGCCGGCATCAGTCACGGTGTAAACGTACCGATTGCCTGCACGTAAGACAGAAGTCCATGTAGCGGCAAGCGACCCCGCTTATCACGGAGTTTACCTTGGCCTGTGTATCCACTTCCGAGTGTTTCACCATTAGCTCACTATGCCTAGTCATCCGCCGCTGCAGGTTAGGCTTATCACGAACCATGGTTATTGAGCCGTTCCGTATGCCTTGATATAGGACCGAGATATCTCTCTCTCTCTCTCGCCGGGTTGGATTACCCCTGGCAGTGCCGGCAATAAGCAGACCGTTATGGCGCAGGTAGCCTGAAAGTGGTTCAAGCGTTTCCGCTGTACTGGCCTAAGGGGTATCCCGTATAGCCGGGGTCGTCTGCATAGCGCACCATTTCCACTTCTTTCCTGCGCGGGCTCAAGGTCGAGGGAGGTTAGAACGATATTCATGAGGGTCGGGGAAGGAGCACTTCCCTTTTGGATACCCCGGTATTCGCGGTGAGTAGTCGGTGCCCTTTGAGTCCCTTATCGGGGGTTGCATGTGCGGGAGATCGTGAGTAGTCGGTGCCCGGCCCTTATCGGGGGTTGCATGTGCGGGAGATCAGTAACCACAACATCTCACTGATCCCGTGTGGAACGCAGGAGCGACCTTCTCAGCGTGTCATGTTCGTGGAGCATGTGGCCGTATAAAGCGAATATCAGCGTTTCCACCGGTCGCCGCTTCGCTTTAATACCAACAAGTGCCGCTGTCAAGCAGCCTCGACTGGGGTGGAATCCGTGAGACCTATCACTCATACACGGCTCTACGTATGGGAATAGGGATAGGGTGTTGTGAAGCGCACTCAGAACAGCCTCATCGGCTCGGGCAGGGATAGAACGAGGTGTTTCGCCGGTCTTACCCGGATATATGGGGATGAAGGTACGATGCATCGCGAACCATTGGTATCTGTCGTTTATGCGGTTTCCGAACCACTACCGTCCAGTCTATGTTCCTCCAGCGCAACTATCTGTAGTGCAGCGTGCTTACTAGTAGGGTAGCTGCTGCGCTTAGGCGAACATATCTCAACAGTCCGCCCCGTATATGTACGGTGGCTTTGTGGTCCGGCATTACGTATACGTAAGTAAGGAAATCACATGCCGCAACACGGTGCCGCAACTTGCTTACGTACACCATCTCGCACAGGCCGGCCCGAGCTGGGGCCTGGTCCATTCACTGTCGAGACCGTACTCACTCAACATCCAGCTACAGAAATCGGCTGGGGGAGAGTGTGCCGTTAGGACGGTCGATTGTAGAGTTCATCATAAGCACCTGACACCATTCACGAGTTACTTGTGGAGGGTGCGACCTATATGATGCGAGGGAACTGTATCACTCCCCGCTGTGTCGGCAAGAGGGAGAGGGTATTCGATCCAGCCGAGGGAAATAACGTAGGCCACTCAGATGCGCGGGAAGCCCCGACGAGTCGGTGAGAGGAAACAACATAGCCGAGGGGACGTTTCCGGGTTCTTTTCTAATTACGGATGAGCTCGCCAAGGCCAAAGTGCTGCAGTGATCCCCATAAAGCAGATCGCTGGCAACCAGCCTGAGTATGAGTACAAACAACAACCTCGGCTTCTACGTGACTAGGTGGTGGGTGGTGAGGTAACTAACAACCGGACCGAATCCAACTGAAACGATCCAGACAGGGGTGCCCAGTAACAGCGGCTCTACACCTCAAGCAACACATATGTGTTACACCGTTACCCAGTCCCGCCATGTTCAGTTTCAGTTGACTACATGTGCCGCATACGTAGGAGTGAAAGCATCTAGTTACAACACCACATAGTTGATTGATATGGCGGTTGTTGTGTGGTGTCAAATGCCGAGTATCGAGCTCTACCGACGTGCCGATACTGTAGCTTGATGTTCACAACGTAAGCGCCCATCGGGGTAACGTAGAGTTCCCGCTTCGCCCGTAACCCCGTAGCCAGATAAGGCAGGACAGAGTTGTTCGCGGTGGTTACACGCCCAACCTAGTTCCATTTAACGGTACGCCGGTCCACAGGTCCTTCGAATGGATGTCGTCTGCCATCGCTTCGTCTCTCCGTATACGTATATATGTGTGGTGTGGCACGCAGGCTTTCACCGCAACTAACACGTAAGCGGTTCACAACCGTTCTCACTTACTTGATCGAACGGTAACACGGCTACCTACGTGTATACGCCTACAGAAGTGACACGCCTGCGCAGGGAATAGCGAAGGGCGGGGCGCTCCCCCGTAGTCCCCCGATATGCGGCTGGGGTAAACACTGAACGTACTTGTCCGTTTGGGTAACAACGTCCTAGCCCATCCCCCCACCCCTTGTTACTCGCCGATTACCGATACGTGCCGGTTTCGTAACCTGTTGTGCGCTCATGTCGAAGAATGAATATAGTTGGTAACCAAGTGTTCGCGTTACATAAGCAAGCAATTCCCAACCACCACAACATCCCGTACAGGAGATATACGTACGTAGGTTACACAGCCCACTTGGTTCGCGGAGCCAGAGAGCAGAGCGGCAGTAATACCGGACAAGAGCCGCGGTAGGTGAGCAGTACGTCTCTCCACACACAGCGAGATATGCGTACGGTATGGCTACGTACGGTAGATGGTATGTAGTACGAGATTCCTTTTACACCGTTCTAGGATCTCAATCAATTACGTAACTGGAGCAGTCAACCGATCAAACTCGAACTACTTGGCGGCCAGGTAACACACGGGTGCTATAGAGGCCCAAGCTCGGGACAACGTGTTGTGGGGAAGCCAACCCTAGGCTTCTTGACCTAGAGCACACTCGTACATAACGGTGCCATGGCGAGGCTTGTATTTCCGTGAGACGGTCTCCTCTCACTGGCTCAGGTTCCTGCATAGGTGGGGGCTACTCCCTGGTGGTAAACCATCGCGGCATATGAAGCACCAACGCGGGTTGGTGTCCAACCTGCCAACTCACTCGTACTTCTACTACTCTATGGCACCCAAGCAGACAGGCTTATCCAACAGCTGGACAATCAGTTGGCGTTCGGGTGCAGTGGATGGGCCAGCGTCAGGAAGCAAAGCCAAGCCTATATACGGGAATAATCCAGCACGAGTTATGTAGGGGGTAGGGCCACCACACACCGGACTTGTTTCGCTATCGTGGTCAACAACACCTACCCCTCTCTCATCATCCGAAAACCACTTTGTGTTGCTACACCCACCTATGTGCAGTTCACCTACGTATGCGGGAAAGAGAACACTCGGTCTTGATAGTTGTGGTCAGAATATCCATTAGTAAGGTTTCACATACTCAAGAGCTGCGTAACACAAAGTGGTTCGGTCGCACACAACCGTACAGCGGCTTGTATACGCATTGGGCAACCTCGCAACCCGAACATCTACATGAAGCGAGTCCTGTTACGTGGCGGTCAGTTTATGGAGGGTAAGCACAGTCCCGGTTGCAGACCGTGAAACGTGCCCATACATGTGCGTATAACGAAGGGTAGATGGTAACATACAAACCTAGTCATCTGGTAAAGGCGGACAAGCACCCTTAGAGAGGTAGCCCAATGGGTACGGAGTCCTCCTCTTTGAAGTACAATAGGCCTTCCGTACGGAACCTTATTGACGTATGACAAGTTCGTATCAACCATGATTTACCCGCATCCGACTGCGGGCTATCAACCCTGCCCGCATCCGTCTTGAAATCGGACTTCACCTTGGTAGGAAGGAGTACCCGCGCAAGGTAACAGAAATCCCTCCAACAACAACCGTAATTCGGCACGTATGTGCCGGTTTGTTAGTGAGGGCGACCTTGCATAACAACGCGTTTATGCGGCACTTTGGCTAGCTGGTCATAAATGCTCCTACCTCGGTATCGGCGGTAGTTGATCGCGAATCGTTCGTGTAGCTCGCCTAGTAGTGGCACAGTTGTTGTTTTCCATTCCTCCATATCTCCCATATCTGCTTATAAAGGTTCAATCGACACCGCCTAGTTACTTATTCACAGTTCCCACCCGTGCACATAGTTGTACGCACTTACTCCCCCATGTCTACGTACTGAACATGTGTGGTTGTGGGGCCGAGTAGCACCGAGGGGTGTGGGGGTGTGAACCTTATGTAACCACCGTACAGTTAGTTTATTGGGTGGGATTGACTCTATGAACTATCCAAACCCTTACTCTATATAACAAATAGTTGACCCTCGGAGCGAGCCATGCGGCAATTGAGCTTTACAACCCATACGTCAGTGTTCCTGTCCCGTCCTGTGTTTGATGAAGTTCCGGTAACACATCCTGTTCCCACGTGTTCCCAACCCAACCTACGGCACAAGTTGGGGAGTGTAATAAAGCGTGAGTGTCAATTCGCTCACCCGTACATACGTCATTCATGAGCTGTCTAGTCCATACGTACGAAAGGTATAGATGTTCCTTCCGTTTCTATATTGGTGAGGTGGTTCGAACCCCTGCTACATAGGCGCCTGAGCACAACCCCAGCCGGCACCCGGCACCTGCTACACATAGAAGAAGGTGATCGGTGTTCTTTCCTACGGAGCGCGCGGATGTCACCTTGATGGTTCTTCCCTAGTGATGGTGACCTTGTTCACTGGGCACCTTTGAAGGGTGTCTGGAACCCTGTACTCTTACTTCTATATGGTTCCAGCTGCAGGGAGAGTGGACATGAGGTATGGGTTCCGGGTAACGGTGGGTGACAGGGGTATGCGGTGTTGTTTTCGACCCCGTACATATGCCCCGCTAGAGGTTTCTGTGGGTCCGGGAGATCTACGGGCGGATCGCAATCCAACAACAACGACAACAACTATACACATGAACATGCGTGTAGACAACTCATCGACAGTGTATTGTATATGAGTGAGATACCTGACCTGACTATATATCTTGTCTTGCTTGACAGATGTGAAACGCTGGATGGTATACGAATATGGCTGTTTCGTGGTGATCATAAACGACACTAGCAACGGCTACCCTTCTGTGGTAATTGCGGCAGTGATGGATGTCGCTCCGGCCCATCCTGGCGTTAGTTACAAGATTGTGACAAACAACATGACTATTGAAACAACCCAACCAACCCTTCCCCAGGCGAGAGTTGGAATAAAGGGTAACCCTGTCACTCCAATCTCCATACCGCCTTACCCTGTCCGTGATGTGGGCTCCAGTAGGGCACTTGGCTACACCCCCTTTCCGGCACCAACATGGAGAGGACTCCCCTTCTCCGGCGGCTTGTTGACTGCACATCGGCTGAGGCTGGTTGCACACTGTTGGTCCCTGTGGGTTACGGGGCTTAGCGGACCCTGTTATAGTAAGAGTGGCGGCTGCTCTGAACTAAGGGCTCAGCACACTGGGTGAAGTTCGGGGCGAACTACAACACGGTTGCTCCTACAGGTATGCGTTATACGGGTGAGCAACTACAAGTGACTTCAGAAGATCCGTTATTGTGCTGACCCGGGTTTCGTTCGTTACATCATGTTGGAGCTTCAACAGATGTCTACCGTAACTACAGCACTACTACAATCTCATGCACGGTCATAACCGTCTCTGTTCCTTGACGAACCAGGGTGATTCTATTCCCACCACCTTGTAGGTTTATTGACCCGAATAGGGGAGAGGTGCTCGTGTTCACCTCGGGGATGCTCTTCCTAGCCCGAAACAACACCCGGCCTTTCGGGGTCAGTACAGACAGCCGTCCACAACAATACGCCGAGGAAGAGAGACCCTGTCTCCAGGCAAGGGGCTGGTCGTCGGGATGGGCGCGATGACCAGTATTGACCCGGCCGACGGGGAAAGACTCGCAGATACTTAGACAGAACGGGCCCAGGGTTTCGTATACGCTCGCCTAGCCTCTCACGAGAGCCTCATAAACGGGTAATAACGATATTACCTGAGCGTCATATGTTGTGTAACCACTTGGTCTGCCGCACTACACGCTTCCAAACTCAAAGGCGCTTCTCCCCTCCACCGCAACTAAGGGCTACACGCCCAGGGAACTGATCCAGATACGACGCCCGTTTACAGCGGCTTACCTTACCGTATGGACACCAATAAACCAACTTGTCCCCTTCAATCCCAATATCAAGACCCAAGTGAGCCCCGTACTCACCTTCCTCAAGCTGCTCTTCCTTAGTCAAGCTGCTCTTCCTTAGTTTCGAAGCAGTTGGGTTATATAGAGAGGACCTAAGGCCTCTTTCCGATATCGACTCAGGGTCAACTCTTTTCGATGCTTCCTGGGCCCATACGAAGGTCTATTCTGTAGCCTCTTTCGGTTTGGCTGTACTAGTAGAGACCGCGAAAGGTGGTGTTGGCGATCGATATAGTTGTGACTGGCGTGATATATAGACGTGGCGGTGGCTTGTTTCGGTACGTATGGCGAAAGCTGCAAGGTTCGCATCCATTTGTCCTCAATAATACCCCAAGAGTAGTTTCGCTATACACCTCTATGTTACGGTATGTACCGCTCCCCTATATCCCCTGTCTCTTCAGCCAGCTCACCCCTGTCTCTTCAGCCAGCTCACCCCTGTCTCTTCAGCCAGCTCATGCTCCAGACCACGCCCGAAGAGCATTGAAGTGCCTAACCGTTTTGAGTACATATGGCTGCCCTACACGAATAACCCAATAAACAAACGGTACCCTACCGGCTGCTAGCTATTCTATAGAATGCAGCAGGAACTGGGGAATGTCACCATCCGGAAGATGGACGGTGCAATTCGTACAGCTGAGGGTAGGGCCCCGAAGAAACAGCAATGTTGTATCCAGCGGAAAGTGAGGATTGACCGTTTATATGTCGCACCGTTAAACCCTCCCCTCTAGTAATCACGGATGCTACGGGTATAATCGAAACACTTCCTAGTGGAAGCCCAAGGTATGATGGCTATGGTATGGTGGCTGGATCCTTGTTCTCTTTGTACGATTCCACTGTAGCCGGCGTCAAAGCCTAGAAGGGTGCCATGTTCACACCTCCACAACGCTCGCACACTGTGGGTGCTCGACGATTGCCCCGGAGCTGCTCGCACTGGAGCTTCGGCTGGGGATAGGACCCTGGGCTCTTTCCAAAGCACCGTCACCCGGAAGACAGCGGCGACACTGATAGCGTACTTATGTGTCAGGAGGATCCAAACGGCAGTTATATATACGGCGGGGTAACTGAGGTTCTCTGCTCTAGTTGGTGTGAAAGTAGCAGGTTGTGTCCCGCCCACCGATCTATACGCCGGTCCTCTCGGTTACCCCTCTCTATATGTAACCGAGAGGGTAACCCAGCTCTACTCTGTCTCGCGGCCTTCGGTCCTCTCGGTTACCCCTCTCTATATGTAACCGAGAGGGTAACCCAGCTCTACTCTGTCTCCCGACCTTCGGTCTAATGAGTCAGGCCTCTAGACTGAGAGTACGATTCCCGCCATATGGATGTGGGGAAATACAATCCATTTTAATTGAGTCAATGATGGGACTTCACAATGCGTTTCAGCGTCAAATGCCTCCGCACATACTGTGGGTTCGGGGCAACCGCCCGCACGTACTAAGGCCATATATACGTACTAAGGCCATATATGAACTGTATCAGCCCATACCATACCGCCGCCCACCCGCACGTGGGCTTATTCGAGGAAAACTACACATACGTGACTACCCCCCGTGTATTTCAATCCCCGTGTACGGCGTTACGTTATGTGGGGGGCAGTGAAATGGGCGTCCATCTTGTAGTTGGGTTATCGGTTGGCTGCGGGTGGCAGTGAAGGTTCCACAACGGTGGATACCCACAACGACGGTGGAGTTTGCTTCGGATCGTGGCTCACCTTGAGGCTACCACTATAGCCGACCCGGGTACGTGGGGAATCCGACCCTAGGAGAGTTGGAAAAGAGTCAGGTACCCTTCATGCTTTCGTACATGCTCTCCTACCAATGGATAATTATCATTCCCTTGACTTATCCGCTCCAGCTGCACCCAACTACATGCCGTAACGTGCCCGGTAATAGGTCGTGTTGTATCGCATATCGTAACGTTACCGTACCATTTATCGTACCGCCTTGTGCAGGTAAGCGCAGCAGGAAACGCGGCAAACACTGAAGGTCTCTCCTTGTTGCATACCAGTATGGCGCCTGGATAACAACGCAGTCGTATTTACGTAGTAACAATGCGGACGCCCCTGGGGCATGCATTAATAAGGTGATGGTGGGTGTATGGTGATGGTGGGTGGGGGTCCTCCGTACATATGGGGTTATTCTCACGACAGCACTTACCTCGCGAACGAACAAGGTGCTCACAACAGCACTTACCTCGCGAACGAACAAGGTGACCTTGTGAGTAGGCTTTCTCTGTACTTGATAAACGGTCGTTATCTACCGCACCAATATACGTGGCGAGTAACAATATCCATCAGGTGACAGGTAAACAGCTATCCTAGAAACCAGGAACGAAGCAAGACTGGTAATCGCACTGAGACCGTCACAACTTCGACTGTCCTCGTCCTCGCCTACATACAGCAGGCACACAGTCCACAATAGAGCGGCCGGCACACTTGTCCATTTCGTATGAAACTATCAGCTTCAACCATACGGGAGGTTCCCGGGGGTGCATTTCACTATCAGCCCGGCACATTCCACGTCATGACCTTCCCATCAGTCGGGGAACAGTACGATGCACAGCAACATGTACTCACGGGTTAACCGGGCATCACGGGTTAACCGGGCATTAGAGAGCCTTCGCCGTGATGATGTAGTCATTAGCAGCATTCTTATGAAAGTCCCATCTCTTGTCACTTACTTACTATCACTACCGTCTCTTAATACTTCATAAGTACTACCTTAATGAACTGGCCCACCTAGTGTATAGATACCCACAGCCTCCATGATTGCTACATCGCACTAGGAGTTGAGAGTGTTATAACAGGGGAGCCAGACATTTCGCACAGATTTATCCGCATCAGATTCTCCACCGTCCCCCTTCTCCTTCACTCTTGACTCATTCCAACCATAAGCGTGCATATGGTTCTTCGATAACACGTGAGACAGGTAGTTGTAGTTGTCAGTAAGTAAGGAATCTACATGCAGAGGTCTAGTCACTTCATGAGCATCCGCTGGGTGCGTACATATGGTGTTAGTGCTTGCGCGGGTGCGTACTCACTTTACAAACCGTATCTACTTGAGCTCTATCTAGCCTACACAGACATATATATCAAGTCGTGATATATATGCATGCACGCATTACCAAGCTAGGAAGGGTTATTGATCTTCCTGCAACCACCATCAATGACGACGACCTGTCTCGTAGTTCACGCATACATATGCTTTATTAGTCGGCGCATCCGGACCATAGGAGTCATGGTATAGCTAGGCCTTCAACAAGGTAAATGGTTCGTACGCATACGTTACCGTAATTAGCCTTTCCAGTTACTAGCATACGGTCGCTTGTTGGCAGATATATCAGGTACGCACCTCTTTGTTCGGTTTCGACATATCGGATGTAGTGGGTTGGGCAGGTTTACGCGGAGTCTCTTTCACCAAGACCCGAAAGCAATTCCCCCCCACACAACCGTTAGGTACGCGAGGCTGGTTCGGTGGTTGCCTTTCCATCCGCCCTTCCCGGTAATCTATCTAGTTCAACCAACGCTGGTCAACTAGCACAGCCACTAGTACTAGCTTTTCCCCGAAGTCAGCAAGGAGGTGGGTGACACCCGGCTAGTAGCCCACCCAACGCACGCGCATGCAGGACGTAGGTACAACGTTACGCTCTTTCCACGTGTTCGCGGTTCCTTTCCATACCGGTTGCGAATGCCCTTCCTGCCCAATAGTACGTACAAGTGAGTTCGGGGTCAGGATTACCCGAGGAGGACGTATGCATGGATGATAGGAAACCTCATTCAGTCATCTTCCAACTAGGGCTTTGTAGATAGGGTCTATAACATGATTTCCTTATCTACCTACAAAGCGGCGGCGTGTCAAGTCAAGTCAAGTCAATATGGTATGGTATGGTGGTGCGTCCGCACATTCCTACAAAGAGTCAGACTGAGTACTCACTAGGGAGCGGCAGCCGTCTATAGGATCAGGTTCCCCTACTCACTAGGGAGCGGCAGCCGTCTATAGGATCAGGTTCCCCACCGTCTGACTAGTGGGCGCAGCACCGTTCTGAGCGTGTCTAGTCACTCGGCGTGACTTCAATGCCGGATCACCACATCCCCATATGAACAGGTACAGGGTTCGATACTTCCCTGTTGCTACGGCCAGACCCACTCCACTGGCCCCACGTGTAGATGTTGGTTTCGCCCCAACCTTGCCTGGACAAGCGAGCGGGGACATCGCTGAACCTCTTCTCGAACCAGGAGGACCGTCATTGGGAGGGGGTCGAGGAGAGAGGAGCCTTCATGGGTGCATCTGGCCATATAGGGAAACAGAAAAACACTTACTTCATAAGCTTCTCCTCCTCCTACACCTTTATCACTTAGCGTATGCGCTAGCGACGGGATAGGCTACTTGTCTGCGCTAGCGACGGGATAGGCTAGCGTATGTATATATGGTCCCTTTGTCCGCTCTTGGTAACGCCGACTCACGTGGGTGGAGATACCTTGGCAGAGGACTGGTCAATCTAGACAAGTGGCGGGTCCGCTCGATACTGAGCAATCCGTCGCGACAGTGTTGCTATGGCATACCCGCATCTGTGACTCACTACGCTGGATTGAACGAACCCTCGAATATGTAGAAACAACTACAAGAGCATAGGTTTCTGTTTGTTATATACTGGTTGATTGAAATAGAATATCATGTAGGTGATGGGATAATGTCCTAAGGGACTCAACCCGACCGTTGCCCTCCATAGTTCCCAGACTCCCCGACCTCGTGGTACGACAACTGTGGTGGTTCGGTCGTTTACACCGCCCAGCGCAGCGCTTTGGAATGACTAATCAGTTACTCACCTGTGCTGACCACCCGGTGCTTTACCCGCGTACGTAGGCTGGCGCTTCTTCCTCCCTAGTGACCGCACTAACCCCTGGTACATAGGTGCTGAGCGGGACAACTTTAGTACGGTAACCTGTCGGGTAGGTGCTGAGCGGGACAACTTTAGTACGGTAACCTGGCGGGGTTCCATCCATGGCAGCCCGGGTAATCCGAGATCGGCGATCGAAACAACTATTATGACAACGTTACATACCGTTAGAAGGGAACAGTCTGCCTAGGCATCCTCCTCACTAGCGATCTCAAGAGCCGGTCGTTCCGAACTGGCCGTGGTGAGTAAGCTCTACAAACCACGAATCCCGTTGATAGACTCACTAGGAATCACTTATCCAGGGGCATTGCCTCAGCAGTGTACTGTCCATAACACTAAGGCAGGATTCATCCGTGCATCCACGGTGGCGGAGCGCTTTCGGGAGGCATTCCCACGTTCCGGGATTGTGCCAATGTTGCTTTCGGGGCAGTGTGAACTAGATTCATGCAACATGATGACCAGCGCGGCCCTCCGTATCGTCGCCGCTGGACGAAACACCGACCCACCATACCCCACGTCACTACGTCATAGGGGAAGGTTAATATAGAGGAGTCTTCTATCACGCCATGCAACCGGCCCTACCGCGGGCCCTCCATTCCTCTTTAGGATACGCTAGACCGGGGTACCCGGGGCGGCTTCCCCTCTCAAACGGCAAGGCCTCCCCCTCTCAATCGTTACGACGTTAGAAGGGTGGGTGCAATATGCATCACGTAAATCACTGACATGGGTCCCCGGAGCAGCAACCACTCATAAAGATGCACCACCACTCATAAAGATGCACCGTAGTGCATCACGTCTTTAAGATGTACCTACGCATCACGTAACACAACTGACGCCGTGTCTCCATTTCCTAGTTGCATTACGTTGCGGTCAGGTCAGATAACTGATGAGGTTTTCATAGTCATCTACCTAGTGTGCTTAGGGCCTCACCTCACCGTTACGAAACGAAACGCCCACCCCCACCCAACGCTCGCGCATGCATGATAAAAGGCAGGCCGACCAGCCGGATATTGAGCGTCACATCTAGGTTACGTCACGATCGGTACCAATATCCGCCGTCATAAACAGAGAAAGAAAAGATGGTCAATCCCCACCCAACACCGCAACACCCCACCGTTAACTAACAAATCACTGTCAATGTGGTCAGTATAGAAACAAGATAAAACAGGTCTACCGTATAGGGGGAATGAACTACTAGACTGCGTCAGGGGGAATGAACTACTAGACTGCGTCCGAACTACTAGACAGCGTCAGAGACGGGGTAAGGCCGAGTAGCCGGGGTAACTGAGGTAACCGGGGCATACCGCTAGATAAGCGGAGTCGTTTCCCGCTGCTGGGTGGGGTAACCGGAATCAAGAGATTCTTCCAACCAAGTAGCTGGGGTAACTAGGGTTAGCCCGAGTAACTGGGGCATACGTCAGCAGTTCAGAGTGGTGTAAGCAGGGGGGCTTGCTTATATACGGCGGGTAACGGTGGGTGGGGTAACTCACTGAGTTCGTTCCCCGCGTAGCTACAGATACAACGAGACTTCTTTCTATGTAGTGATAACACAAAGCCGTCAGTGTCAACTGGCTACCTAGGGGTTGCGTGAGTAAGTCCGCGTGTCGAGCGCCTATCGCAAATGCGGCCGGGTTATTGAGGTGGGCGTGCCGGCGTCGTCACTCACGGGCCTAAACCCCCTTCGGTGACTACAGGGAGTGCAGTTACATGCACCGGTAATTATCTCCTTCTGAACCCGTTAAGCAATATCTTACCCAACAGGCGTATGCACCAATTGCACAAGTGCGGTTTCACGTTCTGTGCAATGCGGGGAACGAAGGGCTAGCGTGTTCTTTCGCTCATAACCAACGTGGTTCGTTCACCGGAATCATATAGGATCTATATTCATGCATCGCAGCTAACGCATATGTCGTCATACCTTTCGCTCTTCTTTCCACTCATTTACGCAACTAGTACGAAGGATTGGAACCTCTAGTATGGTGGGCGTGGTCGGTCACAACCATGAACTTTGTTACAAGCCCCGAAGGGCAGCAACAACACGCCACTACGCGCACACTTCCACAATATTGGTTGCCGTTGTGCGGTAACCACTACTAGTCAACCACTGCTAGCACCAGTCAACTATGCCCATCTCTAACGCAGATACCCGAGCTTTCTTAACCGATACTACCTGCGAATCAATTACGTAACCGTAGTGGGTGGGGTTTCCATTTGTTTACTGTATCAATCTTGTCCGGGTCTCTGAATCATCAACAGAAGAACGACTTAGTCCGCGTTGATGCCTTACCATCGCCCACCCCATGGTAACGGACTAGGTAATCGGGAACCAACATACGGAGAGGAACCTCACGTAAGCGCACAACCGCTCGGCCAGTGCAGCGCAGCCTCAGTTCATTGACCACCAACCTTTCCAAGACAACGATACAACCAGATATAACGGAAGCGTAGATACGACGATAACGGAAGCGTATATAGTCCTACCGCGTCTAATAATCACTGCAACGTCGAACGGTAATCCAGGTCCGCTATCTGTTTTTGCCCAACATTCCATATCAACAAACATCAACGGTACTGCGCAATAAGATGGGCCATTACAAAGGGAGGTACAACTGATTCGCTCCAACCGGGATCCACTACACCTTGTCATCATCGCACAGAGTAACTAGACCATGGTGTGGGTATGCTTTCTTTCTAACAAGCGTGCCTTGCCCCATGTATAGTTGCCAACCCGCGCAACCAGTTAATTACAACCATAGCCAGTTACGAAAGAGGTTGGGGCATGTCACCTCGGCCATAGCCCCAGTTACGAAAGAGGTTGGGGCATGTTACCTCGGCATCGTGACGTGACTGGCTCGCAAAAGCACAAGACACCGGTGCTAGTGTAACAAAGGGCTTGTTGGAGCCCACGAGAACCCCTATCTATCGGAGGAGCCCACGAGAACACCTATCTATCTACGAAGTGGTACGGGGCACATATGCTGCACGTTGCGCGGTAACCGGATAAGCTGTACCACCGTGTAGTCATTCCTGGGTCCTTGTAAATGCTGCGGGCTTACGCACAGCACAACTGCTACGCGGCTCCTCAGTAAACGTCCTCCTTTCGCCAACTCAATGTTCACTAGGCACCCACTGACCCCACCCAACGTATGCACACCCCACTGTTCTACGTATTGTTAGTAGTTATTAGTTTCCCTTCGTTGGCACCCATTCAACAAAACACGCATCCCCATCCCCCGCATTCCCATCCCCATATACGCCAACAAACATGTTGCCTAGGCATTCCCAGAGTCGCCCACCGTTATAGCTACTCCGTTTCGTTGTTGGGATCCTTGGCCCATGCCGCACCACCAATTTCATGGCCGCTCATTGGCTGGAACCATTCCTCACCGTTCACCTATGCATCCGCGGCACACACATTATGAAGGGAACGCGCGGAACCGTACACAAATATGTATGCACACACAATTGCGGTTCAACTAGTGGACCACCCTGCACATTCCTTGGGTAGCAAGACTCTCTAATGTTTCCCTCCCTAGGAAACCCCAGCTCTAGGATACAACCGAAGTGCGTAATTCCGTGCCTGTACTGTGCGGGTCGGTCTGAACCACTGCCGATACAGCCAGCAGTGCACACGAGGTGCCTACCACGGGAGCGTACAAACCCAGGGGCGACTTTCCTGAGTCAGGGCCCATACATACATACATACATACATACATACATATATACGCTTCCTGAGAGCGGACTGGAAACCAGTCTCCAACCACAACTCGATATATACATCAGTGGTTTCAAGTAAGAGCATGTGCGACTACCATGTGCAGAAACGAATGGACAGTCAAAAGCACTACGATGGCATAGCCCATTTACGCCAGTCACTCAGCTCTACGAACTCATGGGTCTAGTCTATACCTGTAGGGAGGTGGGGCAGATACGTATGGGTCGCCCCAGAACCGAATTGGTTATATAGACGATAACGAGGTATTCCCTCCTTCCGTCCTAGCCGGCGACCTGCTGGGTTATGCCTCCTCCAGCAAGCACAACTTGAAAGCAACCGAGAGTTACGAAAGAGGTGGGGGTCGGGTCATCGAGTTACGAAAGAGGTGGGGGGCTGTCGTACAACCGACTACCGGCAGCAACAACAGAGTTGGTGTAAACGAACTATCCTAGAAACCTGTCTACAAGGTCAATCTGTCTTCTGTATGAACGGGGTTCGCCCACGTACGCCATACCGAAACGGGACTTACTAGGGCGTCATATAATATATATGATATGTGTGGGGGAACGAGCGGCTACCCCACCCCACCGTGCGTCAAACGTTACTAACCCGGCCCGCGCAACCTTCGTGTCCATGTGCTTGTGCTGGGTAAACGACCAGCGTACCGTACAGTGGGGTGGGGTGTGGGGGAACGAGTAGCAGGCGTTGCGTAAGTTGGATGAAACGATCTACTAGTTGTAGTTGTCTGAATTCTCGGTGAGGTGGAGGAAGCTGCGAAAGGTTCACACGCGTAGCGGACAGGCGTCTCACTCACTATGTGGGCGCCTAGCGTTTATGCACGGTCAGGTGTACCCAGCGTCGCTCAAGCTGTGAATCCCTACGGGGAGGGAGCCGGAGTGTGGCCTTCGTCACCGGGAGACCCACGGGTTGGACCCGGCAACACGAAACCTCAAGGTACGAGGCGGTTATCCTGCAACTCGATCTCGGAGCCCCCTATATCAGCAGGTCTCCTACCGCAACTACGGATTCAAGAGACGCTTTGTACGGAGCGTTTACCTGTCTACGGCCTACGCGGCTCCGTCAACTGCCACGTTACGTACGTATGATCGCATGTCACTCTGCGAGACGATTACCTCATATACGGTCGGGGCTTTGCCCTGTTCCCTGAAGTCGGGGCTTCGCTTTGTTCCCTGGGGCTTCGCCCTGTTCCCTTCAGTGTAAACGGCGTTCATCCTCCGCACACGCTTCAGCGTAATAGCTACGTCCTACGCTATGGAGAGACGTCCGCGCGCGAACCGGGTTTTATCTCTGGTGGGTGCTCGGATCTACCCGCTCCAGGATCCGACTCTTCCGCCATTCAGAAGATGCCTGCCTGCCTTGCCTCATCATATAAGGTTGTTAGTGCATTTACAACAACCATGTACAGCAATGCGCCCAGACTGTCAGGCCCCATTCCACGGAGCTGTGGGGGAAAGCGCCCAGGGCAAGGAGTTTGACAACACCCGCGAGCACATGGGTGTTAGCCGTGCTCTGTGCTTGCTAGAAAGGCACTCACGACCCGGACCTTGTGCACATGGTCTGTGAGTTACCGCCATATGTACTGAGGGGAGGCATCAGGAGACATGGTGGAACCAACGGCCAAGCCGGGGCTAGCGCTACGGCGTGAAACACGAGGTGTTAGAAGGAGCATCCGCGCAGATGGCGTGTGCGAAGTTAACCTCGTCGAAAAGGAAGGGTATAGTCGTCATCAAGCGTACGCATTCATATATACCGTCGCCTGGCCACTGGGTGGTGCTGGCTAGGATGTTCCGGACCCACATTCCGTTTACCGGCAACAAGGGACTCCGACCCCGCCTTTATTCCCCATCGTGGGCGGTAGGCTAGTTTACCGAGGGTTGCATCTATCACTGTCCTGGTTCTTTGATGCCTGCATGTCAAGTAACTCACACGGCTGTAGGCTGTATCGCGGGACGATTACCTGCTAAACCGCATTTCCCTACTCCCAGGGGGTATGCGGGGGGGCGTATGTACTAGGGGCTGGCGCGATGTTGACCGAATCAGTCTGGTCGATGTCGTATCCTGCGTAACAAACCGGATACCACATGAGCGGCTAAAGCAAGTGCTTAGGAGGTATGAACTGAGTGAACCAACATATTACATGATATGCGGGTACTGCCGCTACCCAAACAAGAGACAAGCATGGGAACGAACCCACATGGTTCCAGCGGGGCATTCCACAAGGAGGTGGGTGGTATTTCACCCATACGTAAGAACATGTATTTGAGCGTCTACCCGTGTTGAACAACAACCAACCAACCAACCATATACTATATAGAGAGGAGAGGAGAGGAGAGGAGAGGAGAGGAGAGGTATTCGCGTGCACGTATGCCAGGATGGGTGTTTACCCGTCAGTGTTCCTGGACTGTATGCATACCACATACACCACTTTCTTATGAAACAGATCAGGGGCCTCCACAACCTCAACAACTGTGGCGTGGCTATTATGAGTAGCAACGTAGCCCACACCCCGGCAAGCCGTATCTGCGGGGTGTTCCTCGGGGCAACTTCTACCAACTTATTGTACGGGCAACTACCCCGAACAGTTCAGTTATTGAGGTGGGGTGGGGCGCCCACACCTTACCCCGTAGTTGTATTATCAGAACACGCCTTCGGTTGCGAACAACGGTAGCCGGTCAGCTGGGTACACCTCGGAGGCTGCGGCCGATGAGCAGTCGAACACAGAAACCGTGGCTGCAGTCATATAGCATGACACGGCAGGCGAAACCCAAATCGCGTGTTAACAAAGGCACATCAGTGTCGACCGGCACCCACTTACGGGAGGGAATATGACGGGAAAGTAGCCCCAGTATGCGATGTCTTCGGAAAGTAGCCCCTGTAGCCGGTGGCATATGTCATTAACGCTCCACTCTTGGTTTGTTGGAAACATATGATGTTTCATGGGATTGATCAACAACCAACAACAACTATAGCACTACAGGTAAGTAAGGGGTTGGTGAACTATCTAGTTCATGGGAAGCTCGAGCGACGTTGAATACCGCCCAGAGTGGGGACTGGGAACAGGAACACCGAGGAGGACTGCGGGGGGATGGAGGCCCCATGTAGCCGGGGATGGATGGTTCGTGAGGAGTGGAACGGTGTCACATAGCCTAGCGGGCAGTATTGGGCCCACCATCCCAAGTACCCACCATCCCAAGTACGTAACCATGGGGCGAACCACAACCCACAACCCCGATACCGTATATAGTGGTGGGGTTGATGCGGGTATAACGGCCCCCGTACAACGGTAAGTTCCCTTGGGTGTGCGTACGGTGAGTATGCGGGCATATGCGCACCGGTGGGGTTACCGTTATGCTGGCGGGAGGAGGGAATGGGAATTCGCCCATCTTGACGGTGGGTCGCATCCGGGAGACTCGAAATGCAGAGGATCCCACCTCCAGCAACCTTGGCTTGTACGATCATGCGTCCTGGTTATGCTCGATATTGGCGAAAGCCTGGTCCCGTAACCACATTGAACAACCACTGGTTAGTTGTGATTGGGCGATTCTGCACTAACTAGGCTCTTCTATAGCGTGGGCGAACCATATACGAGTGCTGCTTGGCTCTATATCTATATACGCATGACGCGGTTTGATCGATCTAGTAAACGGAACGGTGAGGATACTGGCGCTGCTGGTGATCAACAATCCCAACATCTGGTGTCCAGTGACCACTATCTCTCGCTTCGCATCTACATGGAGCCCCCAACTCGATACGTAGTTGGATAAGGTTGCTACAGTTGATGAGAGAACGTAGATGGATAGGGGTGCGGCAGGCTTCTTTCCCCTGTTCTTGAAGGATGCTCTCAACCATTGTCTACTGAGTGCGAGTGTAGTCGATGGCCAACCGAGATCCTCAATGGCCGCCTACTGATAGAGGAGGATGGGGAAATCGGGCTGTGTATGTGGGAAGATTCAAACTCAAGTGTTCTGGGTGAGCCGGATGGCGGCTGGTAACTAGAGGGCAGGTGTCTGATAACGCCACCACCTTATATAAAGTGCAGCCGGTGTAACGGTTGGTGGCGCCTCTGGAACTGGAACCAGGTAACCGGGAAGCTGTGGAACAAAACGCTACCCGTAGAACAAGGAGAGCTTGTATCGCCATTGGCGGGGATGGCTCACGTAGGGAGTGGTGACTGCCGGACGGGTCCTCCCTGGCGGTGCTTTCCTACCATCGCGGTGGCGCCTGAGACGTGGATACGGTCTATCGATCGGGCAAGAGGGAGGAGAGCGGGAGAGAGAGAATAGGTATGATAGTTCCGTACACAGCGCCATGCCACGCAGCGTAAGTAGGTAGATTGTTTCGAATCTGTATAGGTTGTATCTTACAGCCGGACGCATTTACCGCATTTACCATATGTAGGGTAGGTAGCGTATTGAACGACCATCTACTTCGACGCTACGTATGTTGGGTGTACGTGTGGTGTGATCTCGTTGTTACCCGGTCATGTACTGTACTTGGGGGTAAGGTAACAGCTTTCACCAAGCTGTCACGATATGCGCAAGTGTGGTGGGCTATGGACATAGAAGTGACGATTGTTGCGGTGAGTTCCCTACTAGGGGCCAGCGAGGCCCATCATGTTCCTCCCGCTACTGGTATAGTCTTACGTGCAACTCCCCGGTTGTTGGTTACGATACGCCTGTGAACTCTCCCCTATCGTACTGGCAGAGAACCCAGTACGTGTCGTATAGTTGGTGAATGGCCTCTGTCGTGGCTAGGGGTAAGAGACTGGGCGTTTTTGAAGCGGTAATTCCGGCATTCATTCACTCACAATATGGTGGGGGTCATGCGCGCCTCTATGTAACATGTGAGGGCACGAGTACCAACCCTATGTGCGTGAGCGGAGAGGGCATGTGCGTGTTCTATACCGTTTACTCACGCTCGTCACACTGGGTGGTAAGCACTGCTTTATGGTGATACGTCGTGAATGAGGCGTGCTTTGTTGGCTTCTCCTTGGTTCCCCTCCCGCACATGGACCCGTGTCAACGTAGGCTGGTGTTAGTAACTGTGGAAACGTCGGTATCATTCCAAACACTTCTGTTCCCTATGGGAGTAGGGGGGCGTATGTACGGGTAGTGCGATAGGCGCTTAACTGCTCTGCCAAGTGACCCTCTATTGCATCCTCTCATCCTTCCCGCATTATAAACGCCATATATGCCGATGCTGACTGCTGGTTCTACAGGGTGCTACGAATGTAGGCCACCGGGATACTTACCGGGAACGAGTTGGAATGTGGGCTAGTCAACCGTACAACGCAGTTGTCAGTTCTCACTCTATGTATCGAGTGCTACGCTGCACAATACCTAGCAGGATATGTAGCAGAGTTGAGCCTGAACAGTTGAAACACAGTTGGGTGTTTTCAGTAAGGTCGGTGTTAGTAACGGAATGGGTGATACCGACTTCGTACGCTACATGATATTGAACTGTACTAGCGTTTCACGTAGCCGTAGCCGAGCAAGGTAATCAGTGACAAGGTAAATCGTTGGGCTGGCACGTGGGAGGGGCTTTCCCCCGAATAGCGCTGCCCGCTCTGCATTGGCCTTAACCGACAAGCCTATAGAGCGCTTCCAGGGCTGGTTGCACTTCGCTGTAGCTGTTGTCGGGCGGGATCAATGAGCAGCATGTGCGGTTGGATAACTAGGAATGTACAACGTGGAAGGGTTCTTGTGTAGCGTAACAACGATGTCGCACATGCTTACCATATCTGTATAGGTTAGTTCCTTTCTCGTGTACGCAGTTGTTTATGACCAAGCGGGAACTGTGTAATGTGGGGTTGCGTAGTTGGTATAGGGTGTGAGATATCCGAACTGGAGACTCCGGGCTAGATCTACTAGGTGTGGCGGATACGCAACTTTCTCTGTGAGTGCACGATTGGAATGTTCCGCGGGTGCTCATCGAAGATTACGTACTCTGCTGTACTGTCCCGCTACGTGTATGTATCTGTAACGGTGACAGCGTATGCGTATATATGTAACGCAACCGCATACTGGAACTCACAGTACGACGGGTACAACCATGCTCCTTGGATGGATATCTCTGCGGGCAGAACATGCTGGACCTATGGACTAGACTTGAAGGCACCGATGGCGTATCCGGGAACACTGGACATAACTGCCAGTCGTCTATGAAGGCTGCTCTATATGGCGTCCTTTAGAACCCTTTATATGGATAAGCACAAGAGTGACAGTTGTTCTCTGAGGACGACATAACCGGAACGATGGGATGTGGAGAACATGTACTCAATAGTACGAGTTATTGGCAACTATGTTCTTACTTACCGGACTGAAACACTACGGTTGCAGTTCTGGCGGTGCAACGGGATGATCCCCTCCCCATTGACGTAACTACGGCCGAAGGGACCAGAGAGGGAAACTACGTCATGGATAAAGGGTGCGGGTTTCATTCCTGGAAGGCCGGCACCCGGTGCAACTTCCTTATCTCAATTGATGACGGAACTGTACTAGTAAGGGTCAGGCTTGGTAGTTCGTCTCACGGCGACCCCCCCATCTCGCTACTCCTTTCGTAACCCCGATGAAGGGTAGGAAGTTCACTAAGTACCAAGAGGAGACTGGGGACCATGATGGTAAGGGATTAAAAAGCAGATGGAACAGTACGGCGTGTGCAGGTAGACGTGTAGTGAGCGTGTGCGACCGGCGCAACACGCATCGACGTGGTTGCTTGCCACCGATCCGCTAGTCTGGCAAATGGCCCCGAAACGCACTATCCCATGGTCTATAGCCAGGTGGGGCTACGTGACTGCCCATTTGTATCTGGCGTATAGCGGCACTAAGTCTCTCACACCCCCAACATAGAAGGAAACGACCTCTCGAAACACACACCACTAGTTGATATGGGGGGGAAAGGGTGTCTCGGTCCATGGAAAACAGGAGCATCATAGTAGTGATCATTAGAGCGAGCCGTGATCACGCGCACCGTAAGCAGCTTACGTACCTTACGTACTGATGATCGGTCCTCCCTTTCCTACCGAACCACCGGCAGCGCCACCGCGTACTTACCGTTAGATGGGCTGCTGGATGACTTATCGCTCAACACGAGAGAACAGCAGAGCGCCCATTGCACCGGGTACAAGTACGTCACCGTTTTTCCTGGGTGAGTCGGGGTGGAGAGAACACGCCGCCCAGCCGGTTGACGGATACCCTACTTCCGTAGCCCACACTAGCAACAGCGGTAGATACGTATAGCCGGTAGATACGTATATAAAGCACACTACCTTCATAGGTTAGATCGGTCTACTCAGATCGGAGCCGTTCTGGCTCTAGTATTTAATATGACACTGCTCCGCTGGTGGGGTGGTTGCCCGCCTTGCGCTGACGGGGCACAAACGAGTGAAACAGAGGAACCACCGCAATGCAGTCTTCGAGACGCGTTCACATACAACCAGCAGCATAGTACGATCAGTAACGTCGCCCTTGATAGAGGAACGACCATAGCCTACACCGCATGTAACACCGCATGTATCATCCCATCCCACGTCAATATACAGAACAGCTGTGACGCTAGCTTACGTCAAAGCGGAAACAGCGTCGGGAACCACGGGTCAGGTGCGATAGGGGGTCCCTGGGGACCGGAAAAAACACGCCTAATTGACCCAACCGTAATGGCTTTAACTAGTGGTGGGTGTTCACCCAACCGCCCTGGGACGACAATAGCATATACAGGATACGACGCACATGTCCAAATCAGCTCGCACCGAAAGGACAATGGGGTCGTTCCAACACCAGTGTGATCCCACCCACCCAGTGATAATAGCGCTCACAGGCGAAACATTGAACACAGCGGCGTTGATATTTGTATTCCTCTTGTGACATTACGATCCATTACACAGGGTATTCACCAGAGCGAAGCGAGTTTATGTTATATACGTAATATCGGGACGTTTACCGGTGGGTGACATGTATGCACAGCTGGAATGGATGTCGACGTAAGAAAATCACGCAATCCCGGGGAGCATCGACTGATGGGCTGAAGCGCATACGTAAGCAACAATGGTACTCACCGCGAACCCATCAAGGGAATCGCCCTCAGTCCGTCTTAAGCCAACGTTACAATCCAACCACAACCTACGTAAGACCAGCAGCCTTTCTTACGTTAATGATGGGGAACAACACAGCAACGCCACAACCTGTACCTTTCCGTGGCATGCATTTGTAAGAACATAATAGACGAACGGAATACTCCTTCTTCCCCTCGGTAACAGCGTCAGACAGACAGGTACCACCCATACAGCGCAGGTAGGAAGCGTAGGCTAGTACTAGCTATACGTAATATGGTTTCCATAACGGATACTATTGACTCTTCTCGGTAGGCCCCTATTTACCGCATAGAGGAATCCTGGTAGAGATAGTTGGGATGGTATATAGGACCCTTCGAAAGCATGCCCCACCTACACCTGCATGCCCCACCGTAACTTCCCTAAGGGACGGATCAGTGCCTTCTCGTAACCATCATCTGGCCAAACATCATACACCTGAACATGTTGAGTTAGGCGCGCACGACTACCAAGAAGATCTAGCTGGGTATACGGCAGCGTCTCAATTACCACAACGAGGGGTTATTGACGTGACCAACAACGCCGTGCGCCAGGGCAGGGTGGGTTATTGACGTGACGTGACGTGACGCGAAACGCTTATTCTGGAACCAACTAGCGGCTCCTTGTTCTGAATTCGTACAGAATCATCAATCGTGATACCTCCCCAGGGCCACATTCGTCGTAAACTTATCTTCCGACATTTCGTTTATCATGGAGCACCACCGGCCATCCGGTAGTTGGGAGGGTAACCCTGGAATGATGGGCATTAGATCCTTTAACCCTCACGTGCTCACAGTTATTGACGGTGGGCTCCACCTCGAGCAGCTGGCAACGGAGGTACCTAGATCACCGCATGTTACCACTTACACAACCACCGCATATGACCGCTCGCATCGCAAACGATAAATCGCATGTCTATCTCTCTCTACTCTACTCTACTCGTCTCGTCTCTATGTGGTTGTGGTTGTGGTTTTGCGTCTATTTGTCACAGTATCTTATCTAATATCAATTCGGGAACGTCGTTACAGGGAACAGTGAGGTATAGGGACACTAGCGGAGTTGTTTCTGCACCCCACCATGAACTACTCCTTCTTCCACAGTTCACACACTGTTTCCATATATAAAGCCCAATTACACCACGCCACCGCCCGCCACCGCCACCCCACCAATTAACGTAGTAGTAGTAGTAGTAGAGTAGTGTAGTAGTAGAGAGAGAATAGAGAGACGTCAACAGGACCACTTACTCATGCAACGCGACGTTCCGGGGTGTAAGCCCTTCCTCAAGAGAGTGAACACAAGGGTTACGTAAGGTGGTAGACATCATATGATCGTATCCACCCTCGTCACCGAGCAGAAAGCCAACACTTTTCGTTACACGTCGATGGGGGGACTTGCACACGGAGAGTATGTAAGGTAGCGCCACTACAGCGTTCAGTCATTCAGGGCGCACATAACGGGTCATTGCCTGCAATAGCTGCATTAATCATGCCTTGTAGGGTACAAAGTCGGTCGAAACCATACTAGTACGGTTAGTGCGTACTACAAAACCGTACCCCTTACGTACAGCCCTCACGCACGTCGGATCCAACCACGTTCAACGATTGAGTAGGAGCGTGGGTTACTCGACGTATATACGCAGGGGAAAGCTTGTACCTTACGACGGGGATCTTTATCATGGAGCACCAACCCAGCCGTCCAGATGGTTGAGCACGCCGTTTACACAATCAACGTTTACATGTCGTACTTCACGGTAGGCAGGGCGGTCTCCTACAGGAAGGGACACCGGTATCCCCGCAGAGGGAGAGGAACAATAGGCACCGCACGGTTTCGCAAGGGGAACGATTGTTAGGATCGTCTGCAACCTGGGCTTCTCCAGGGAAGGTCCCACTACTGTCGCTTATCCCACTACTGTCGCGGTACATATCCTAATCGTTCCAACAACCGCACGTAACGGTTACGAAGTGTTGTGTTTAGCTATATACGTAATACTCAATTCATTCTAGTGCATCCTTTCCAATAGCCGGGTAGGTAAGTTCACAAGTCATGCATCTAGAGTAGCTTTGCGTAAGAATCAGTACGTTCAGCAACCCACCATCACCCGGCTAATGCCACATCGTACTGGTTCCACATCGTCGATTCACAGGATGTACCCCACCCAACCATAAGTAGGAGCATGAAACGGTCATTCACACTGGGTACACTGGGTACAGCGTTGAACCGCACACTTTGTAGATCACAATCAAAAGCGTACCTTTCTAGTAGGAAGTGGGGCCCATATACGTTGGGAACAACAGTTACCCAACGACCTTGTCCAGGACGGGACCGCATGTTGAACGTTACTCTCTGTTGCCTATATACAATAGTCGTTTTTGTTGATGCCTCATCGCTTGGGTACGTTGGGATAGGATGGTTGACCGTACGATGTCCCCATGGCGTCACTATGAAACCGGTCGCGTAGACACGGGTCGAGCGTCAGATGGGCAATTACAAATACCCAATCTAGAAGCCATCACCTCCACCAGCGTTAGTGACTGTTCGTACGAACCAGTTACAACGCTCGGCTTAGCTTGTCATATATCAGGCAGCCATAAGGTCCATTAGTTACACTATAACCACGACACGCATACACGACACGCACACGCATATATATGGATCGCCGCGTCGTATGGAAGACAAAGACGTATTAGTACACTGTAGTTTCACCACCACTAACAGTGTTGTTATTGACGGTGCGGTGCGGTGGGTGGTGATTAGACGCAGACATAAGTACTCGGGCAGAGGGGAAGACATCGGGGGAGAAGCGGACAAGTCAGACAACTTTATATAACAGCTACGTAATGGTAACCACCGTTGTTCGCAGCCGTAGGGCATCGACACACGTCCCCGACACGGGGCCTGTACTCGGGGCGTCTGCAGGGGTTCTTCGCGCTCAGTTATATAGAGATTGGCCGCCGACCTGGATCGGGTGGGGTGGCCAACCGAGCGGGAGATTTCGGAATGAATCCGATTCAGGCATGGGTACACGAGGCGTTCCTTGTGTGTTGCCTGGGTGGCGAACGGCACGGCATGTGCTCGAGCTCCTTCACACCCCCCTACCGCTGCCTGCCTATATAATGCTTGCTGGCTGCTGGGATGGGATACCGCACTAACGCCTATATAATGCTGGCTGCTGGGATGGGATACCGCACTATATAGGTTATTGACGGTAGGATGGGATACTTCGGTAGGGAGGCGAGTATAACGGACAGAATACGAGCAGGAACCAGGGTAGTAACGGACGGATAAACCACCACTCTCCACCACTGGGTCGACACATCAGAAACTCTGTGGCGGCCTCCGCTTCCCCATCCACTTTGGACTCGGTACTCAGTTTCAGTGCAAGCGCGTTGTTCAAGGCGCTATCCGATCCTCTAGCGAGAGTCGCTACCGCCGTGTAGCCCCACCCACCGGCTAAGTAGACTCCTTCTTTCGGAGTTGCTTGGGGTGTAGGGCGACCCCGTACTCCGTACTGGGTCCTAGCCCCCGTTGATATGGGTAAGGTAGTACAGAACCAAGTGGTTGTTGGGAAGGCTCCTGTACAACACGGGGTAAGGTAGGAGTCGTTCCCCGTCCTACGGGCCCTAACCCCAGCGTTCCCGCATGAGTACGCCCCGCTACTTACCGTAATGGGTCCTGGCCCAGCATTAGGGCGTACTCAAGACGGTTGTAACGGTAACGGTTCCCGCTCCCATCGGTCGCCCGTAACCCCAAGGGACCCTTTCCCAAGTATTCGTCGGGAATCAGTCGGTAGTCGCTACCAACTACCGTAAACCTATATGGGAGTGGTACGCAACTTGGGGTGGAGGGCTTGAGTACCATGAAGCAGTTCAGATATTCGTTACCCCCTCTTCCGGAACCGCTTTAATAACTATATACCCGGGTGGGCGGCGTATGTACGGAGGGGTACGGGCTATATACCCGGGTGGGTGGCGTATGTACGGAGGGGTACGGGTACCGGCGGCCCAACGCTCTCCATGTGCGGGAGCGGGAACGACGACCTTACCAAAGGCATAGTACGGATAGGCAGAGGCCTAAGCCCCAGATAGACGAGTGGAGTGGCCATAGTACGGATAGGAAGAGGCCGCCTAAGCCCCACCAGATAGACGAGTGGAGTGGCGTTATCGCACAGCATCTATACCAACCTTCACACCGCATCGTTAAGTACGTTCACTACGATGGTTGTTTGAATCACAGGTTGAGTACGTTCACTCCAAGAATCGTGACCAGGGTCACAACCGGATAATAAAGTGAGGATGGTTCACAATATAGAACTAGTACTTGCTGGAACACCCAGAAGCTGAGGGCCTTGGCCCCCCTTCCCAGACCAGTAACCAGCAGCGGAAGGCCCGTCACGGATCAGGACCGTTACCAACCAATAGGGACAGGCCGCGAGGCGATGCGATCGATATCTTACTTCACTATGGTGGCCAAGCCCAGAGACGGTTATGAAGTCTGCACTTACCACACGGCAAGTAAGAGTTGTCAAGTAACCGGTACTTACGTCAGGTTACTAGGCCTTACCGCTACCGTACGCCGTATACCGTTGAGGCGCTGTACTGTACTCTGTCCTGTCTGACTGTCCGTAGAGGTGCCTCCAAGTTTCGTGGGCTTAGTAGGGCTCGAACCTACAATATCACCGTTATGAGCGGTACGTTTCAACCAATTAAACTATAAGCCCCGTAGCCCTACGTACGGTACCCCCGCCCGATTGGGCCTACACAACCCACCAACCCCTGTCCCCTACGTGTACGGTATGCGATGCGGAGCGGTACGTAGATACCAGTATATACTACCGTAATGCAACACGGTCACATGCATCGGCCTAGGGGCGGATCCGGTTATACGCCATATACCATATACGTAAGCCAGAGCCAGAAAGCCATACCATACCAGCCAACAACGCCCCAACCTTGATCGCCCCCCGAGGGATCCCGCTCCCGGCCTGATTCGATCTGAGGATTCGATCGAACGCGCGGCTGTCACGCTGGGCCCTGGGGTGTGGGGGGGCGTATGTACGCCTAAGCCTGTAGCCGGCATCGAGTGATTTATATAATATAAGCGCTCGCTATCTGATGCTGCGCTGCGCTGATGGGGCGCGCGTTATGGGCCGGTTGGTTGGGGGCGCAACGCGATCGAGCGATCCAAACCGTATGTAGATCGAGCGATCTCGATCACGTACACAACAGAGCGAGTCTATGTTCTTGCCATCGATAACTATGGCCATCGAGATCGTCACACAACCGCAGTATAGAACGGCGCATATGTACGGCAGGCAGTAGCTGCAAGTGCCCCCCACCTCAATAACCGGCTGCTGTTGAGACCGACAGTTTCGTGATTGTTTCGTAGGCGTGAGGCGAAGCCCCGTGTAGCAACCGTACACAAAAACAACTTTACTTACGAAATATGTAGCGGCCAGCCGCTAGCCCAACAACAACGACGCGAGTTAGTTAGTGTTGTTAAGTGTTGTTTGACGCACGGTGGGGTGGGTGGGAGCTGTGCTGTCGTTTCGTGGTTGTTACGAACGGCTAAGCGAACTAGCCAACAACTACCCCCCGCATACCCCCGAATACGTAGGGGGTCTAGGGCGACGATGTTTTCCTCGTTCTTGACCCGTCCATTATGCGGGCCGGACGGCCGCACCCCCCACTTGAAGCCCGCCTCTGTATCCACTCTTCTAACTACTTTAGTCTAGTCGGGCCCACGCATTGCCTTCCTTTGTTCGCGCGGTGCATAAGGCTCCTTGTATCCCGCATACAATGCGTTGTTACACAGTCTCCGCATACGCAGGATCCCCCGACATGGTTGATAAACTCCAGAACTAGACTCACCTTGTACAACGGCTCAGTAACCGGTAACGAACGGCGCCTTACCCGTGAACGTCAACACAGCTCAACGATGACTCCGGTCCTCTTCATTTGTCTCAGTGCCAATCCTGTAGGCACAGCCGCAACAACAACAACAACAACAACAACCAACTATATGAGGAGGAGGAGGAGGAGGAGATGACCGCTCCATACGTACGCAGGGCTGTAGCAGGGTACGGGTACGGTACGGTACCGTGATTGGGCAAGGAACAGAAACGGACAAGGGAAGGGGGCTTTCGCAGTTGAGTGAGCCGGTCGTCGCTCTAACGGTACTCGCGTGCCCGGGTACGGTATCTGCTTATGTAGGTGAGCATATCATAGAATGTACGGCGGTAACGTACGCGGTAAACTACGAAGGCTCCTCCGTCCCTGACGTTCCATGAGTCCGCTCCAGAACGGTAACGGGGTAGTTGTAACGGTCAACAGGACATACAACTACCTGGGGATGGTGGGCGCGTAGTTACTAGTTGTAGTGGGGTGTGGGGGAAGCCTAGTGTGACGCCGGCCTGACGTATTGGGGTGTATGTGGCGCGGTACTGCTGGTCAACGAGTCGTTGTACGCGGTAGCCGGGTAGCCTGTAGCCGGGTGGTTGGGTTGGCTCGACGTGGGGCTCGCTGTGTGTCGTGGTTGCAACTAGGGTTGGTGGGGTTGTGTAGGCCGAACCAACAACTGTGGGGGAAGAAGAATACGCCGGGCAACACTTGCATTTGAACTTTACACTGGCCTGGAACACAACACCGACTTGCGTTACGTGAGCTGCTCTGCCACAAACATAAGAGAGGAGCCGAGCCCGAGCCTACGAGCCAACCATACTCGCTACTCGCGGGACGTGACTCCTTAGTTAGTACTCTTCGTGCCAGACATCCGACGCCTTTCCAGTACGATAGAAACACCTATATACGGTGCTGCCCCGCTTCCCGTCCCTGCCTACCGAAATGTCGCCTTGCCCTTCTGCATCAACGGTCCGAACCATAACGGCTGATTACCGCCATACCCAGCAGACAACGCTCCATAACTACAGTATCAAGCTGAATCTTCCTTGCCATACCCAGGTAGTACACTTGACTTGACTTGCCGGAACCACTAGTATTATCCCCCCTTGGCCCGGGGTTGGTGGTAAGTTACTGGGGAAGGGGGGGTATATGCGTACGTATGCGATGCGGTTGCGATGCGGCTCACCGCACATTCCAACCCGCACGCGGAGTCGATCAGAACACCAGAGACGTCATGGAGTCATTGGACAGTGATGATTGGACCTCATGTCAGAATTCCTAGCCAACGTCGGTCGTATCTACGCGTTTCAAGTTATTGACGGTGAGGTGAGGTGGTGGTGGGAGAATAAACCTCGTGGTGGTGGGCGTTTCAAGTTATTGACGGTGAGGTGAGGTGGTGGTGGGAGAATAAACCTCTATGGCTCTTTGGGACGCGGTACCCCCGAACCCCCTACGTGACACGTGGGCAAGGGGATAGCCGTTATTACTCGCCTACTTTACCAATACCCCCCCTACAACCCCCGGACTCGTAACAGGAACACCGCCCCCCCCGTACACAAAGACCTAAGGCACCCCACCGCACCGTCACCCCACCGGGCCCGCCCGCCATATGTAGTTGTAGTTGATAGTTGTAGCTCGTGCCGCGCAACAACGGTTGGTTATTTCCCATATCAACGCTACGTATGGACTGGACTATTTACCATGCATATGAAACGGTTATATAACTCTATAGATACGCTGACAGATTGTGTGCGATAACGCTCAACCCTGGCCACTGTTCCCTGAGGAGGGTTATGAAGTGTAGTCGGCAGGCAGTGCCGCTTTAGAACAGGTTTACAAAGCAGCGTATGTGAGCCCCCCACCCGTCAATAACACTGCGACTGAGCTGGTTGTTGAGTTCGCAACTAGTTCCGCCTGCAATCCTACACAACTACAAACGGCTACTGGCTACAGGCCCCCACACTCACTCATATGTAACACTACCCGGTTCCCCTGCCCAACAAGCAACAGACGAGTGAGCAACTAGTTCACCGTGCACGCAACTAGTTCCCCGAGACAACTGTGCCCACATATTCCTGTGAGCAACTATGAACCTGGGCTTAGTGTCTTCCCTGCCCTTACCCGTTTCACTCGACTGGTGTTATGAAGGCAGTGTCCAAACACTCCATGACGTACTTGTCTCCGTAAACGCCTCCACGGTGTATATAGACGGAACCAACACAACTAGTTTAACGACGGCTGCTGGCGTGGGTTCAGGCATATTAATTTATTTATGAAATCTCCGTGTCCGCACATACGGTGCACCGTAAGTGTATGAGGCCACCGCACCGTATCAAGCTGGCGGAAACTGTTGCTGCCTAGGCAGAGCACATGCACTCTCCACGGCACACTGAGAGTGGTTTACCACATGATCCAGTGCAACGCCTCTTCTTGCCTTCGTTGAAGAACCATACGTTATTGAGGTGGGGTGGTGCGTGGGTGGTTATGTGGTCCATATTGCGTGGGTGGTTATGTGGGCAACATAGATCTTTCTGGCAGATGCGTCTGGGCGCTGCCGTTTCCAATGAACAACCGGGTAACAAAGGCCGTTTCCTCTGAACTCAGTCGAGGAGGACGTTCAGCCTATATAGGATTCGGGCATCAATGTACCCCGAGGCGCTCTTAGGACACACTAGTTCCCAGGCTGGACCGGCAGCACAACGCTACTCTCCTGTGGGATGTTCCCCCCTAACTCCCAGCGGGACTCCGCGTAGAGACAAGGAAGCATGCAAGCACAATAACCATTTGATAATCATGTCCTGGGTTGTTACCACGTGACGGAATATCCCTCTCGGGTGGACACACACCTGATGCTTGTCGACAATCTAGTTTCTAACATAGCTTCATATGATACTCTCACTGTCAGTACTGGGCAAGGTTGACGGTGAGGCGGCGCGTAAATGCCGAGCATATGAGAGACGAGAGATGACTATGCTTCCAACACTATTGCCTCACGATACGAGGGGAACCCCCACGTATGAAGGGCGAGTTGGTCTGTGCAGTTGGTGCTGGGTAATGATTTAACCGTACTGCACGTATGCGGCATGCCCCTGTAACTGGTAATTACAGTGCTACAGAGTATGATGGTCAAATGCAGTGGAGGGATAGATCTGCTTCCAACCGGAACAATTGATCGCGGTACCCGGCAAGGCGTATTGTATTGATATGTCTGGTTTGGGTAACTTCGAATGGCCGTCCTCCCGACCTCTGTAGCACCGTCACTATGACCTAAGTGGTAGGGAAGATTGCGTTACGATACACAACTCACTGGTGGGAATGACTACCTAAAGCTCTACAACCTCTACTGACTGGTATTGCCTAACCTCACCAATATAGAAAGGTAAGAGAAAGAATCCGTTTCAGAAAGATACCCTTACGACGATTGCTTCCACCCAAGGAGGCAACTAACGGGATTTCCGTGGGAACGGGCTAGCCGCCGCGAAGCACTACTGGCAGATCTGAGAGGGGTTATGTATCCACCGGCGAATCGGGTGGGTCCAATGAAGGAACTGGCAATCCCTGAGTTGTAACACTGCCAAACGGCTCCGGCTGATGTAGTTGGGCCGCTTCCTCGCAAGCGTTACGTGCTGCCTGGTGGGCCATGGCTTGGGTGGTCAATCGGCATATCAGGACTGGGTGGGTGTGTTACCATACGTCGACTGGGACGAGTCGCGACTCCCACTGAACCACTGGCCTTCGGGTTCCACGACCAAGCGGTTCGTCCCGCCGTTGACTATGCTCCCCTGTAACGTCATAAAGGGATTCTGCCCTACGCGGCAGGCGCTTCTGGGACTGAACTTCCCAAGTGGATAAAAGGAAACCCGTTGCGAGATCCTGACAATCGCCTATGCATCTACAAATGGCTCTTGATCTAGTGGTTTTCCATTCCCGCACATGCACAGTATGGAAGCACCGTTGTTCAGAATGGCACCTTCCGCACGCTGGCGAGAGGAACCCCACTGTTCCAGCATCCGTGGTGGTCTCATGCCTTCAGTATGCATCTCCGCCGACTAGTTCCCCACGCCGCCAGCCCAGCCATATAGTTGTTGTTGTTGTTCGCGTATCCACCCCGATGACACATGGACCAAACTAACTAGAGACTCCTCCGTACGGCAGAACGTGTTTATCATCCCAGCCCTTTTCAATAATCATGCACACCGTCCGCAGCGTTCCCGAAGGTGTTGTGCCCCGCCCACTGGCACAACCTTTGGAATATCCACCGTACGGCAGTGAGTGGTTTCTGACTCGTACGGCATAAGTAGGTGAAGGCACGTTATTGTCCCCACATACTGCTTTGTTCCCCGCGTCACCGGGGTGCGCGTTCTTCCTGGCCGGCTTTGACGGCTGCATTGTACCAGTCAGCATATCTCTTATCTGTGTGTGAATGCCCGGGGTTTACGGTATCTCTCTCATAACCACTTGGCATCAATAGACGAAAAGCAGCCGATACAAGAGCACAAACCCCTGGCAGCAGTGCGGGTTGTTCGGAGTTACGGTTGGTAGAAGAAGGGCCAACGAAAAGCCTGGAACCATATGCCAGCTGACTCGCGAAGCCTACGAGGATAAAAAACTTACTTAGATAACTTAGTGGTACTGGACGTTACATGAAGTCTATACAGACCCCTTTCCGTGAGCATGTAAAGTGACGCGTCGAGAACTTACGGGAGGGACAACCAGTTACTTCATTATGCTCGCAAGGGAATACAGGTTCAAGAAACCAATCTCCTCTATTAATCGACTCAGCTACAGGGCAGGGCGGCGGCGAGCGAAGCCTGAGATGTGTATCCAAAGTTCATGTTGTTATGCTGGATCGTTTCGCCATACGGGAGCGGTTGGTTCTATCTTCAAATGGAATATGCCTAACCTGACTTTGTGAACTTTGTCCCGCAGGTCCGCCTCCTCTTCGGCCGATTCGCGGAGTCTCAGATTCCAGGCGCGGACAGCACCGGTTCCGGGTATCCAGGCACCGGGTCCGTGTCGTGCTCTGGGCAGTGCATTTTGTCTAAGGTCCGGCTCCTTGGTCTTGGTCTGGTCTTGTGTAAAGTTCTGGGTGAAGTTACGAGGTGGGGGCTGGTTGCTCTAAAGCATAGCCCCTCGAACGGCAGCCAAGCTCAATATGGTAGTTAGTTGTTGATGGTGGGGGGTTATATAGAGAGGTGCAAGGAGGGGCGCGACGTAGATCCGGGTGTAGCGGGGGTCATATAAATATGACTAGTTGCGGCTCAGCTTGTATCCCAGAGACCGCGCTTCACGGGGTCCTGGCACAGGCTGGGTGGGGCTATGATCCGGGGGCCTCGCTACCTTCCTAGTCCTCGACGAGCCAACAACACACCGCACATACGATCAAGATAGAGGCAGCTACTTCCGCGCGTATGGATCTTGAGTGTTTCTGTCTTCTTGCCTTTACGTTATCGGGTACTGGTTCTTACGGTCAAAAGGTTACGGTGAAGGGGGGCACAATCCGGAAAAGGGGGGCGCGTTATGGGCCGGGCGGCTCGGGTGATATTTCTGCCATACCATACCATACCCGCACTACGTACGTAGCCGCGGCTCAAATTCCACATATGCGGTGCCGGGCGGGGCTAGTTACGGGAACGCTGCTTACTATTGACTGACTGACTGACGCAGCAGTTCCAGGTTGAATCCTGGTATTGCACGTACCGTCACAACGTAATCTCGCTCAGTCATTAGCCGTCAGTTCGGGGTGCGCTTCGCCTCCTGCCAGTTACGTTACAGGACCACTTCACTCACAATGAGTGAGTATCATGGAACGGCCGGGACCTACATGATTATCCCTGTCCGATGGGTATACATTCATCCCTGGATGTCTAGGGTACTGTTCACTTCCCCGCCATTCTGGTAACCGTCACCTGCAATCCGCGCTGGTGTGTCCGCACCCCCGGTATACGGTGTCGCCGGGTCGAGCAACCCTCCCTGGTTCCAGACCCAGGAGTGCACTTTCCCGTATGAGCATTCGGTACATGCATAGGTGGAAGAGAACGGATTTACCCACATACCTCCCCGGCTGCCTGCACTGTATGTAACGCTCGTCTCACCGTCGTCCGAGGGTTCGCCTTCATTGCTGTGCAACCACACTGGGCTACCCTTCTCCGAAAGCTTCGTTCGCGGGACCACCTACCACCTGTAGGTCGGCTGGGTCGCCCGGAGGGGTTTACTGCCTTGTTGTGTGCGTTCGGCGCCGCGCCCTATACCGACCTGGAGGTCCGGGACAAACGGCAGGCTGGAATGAACTCAACCTCGCGAAGCAACCCGGGGGGCTGCCGGCCTGGCCCACGCTGGCTCCCGCACGCAGGCAGAAGCCCGCCCAACGAATGTCAGATGCAAAGCTCCGCACCTCATTAAGATCATATTGGCATACTCCCCTAGAAAAAAAAGAGCAGACCCCATCGAAGACGAGAGTAAGGTTCCCACAAGGCCGTTACCGTCCACCTTCTCAAAGAGCCGTACGTGGACGTTACCGCTCATACAGCTCGCTCCCCAGACGGAGCAACAATGGTGTGTTATGAACCATTACCGCCCCAACACAATGTGTGTGCGCGGCAATCGAAGATAGGTTGGTTCTTCAGCAGTAGCATGGTGAGCAGAGCGGAGCATCCCTGTCAACTATCGTAGGTAGAAGTATTCCGCTTCGAACCTGCAAGCACCTCTGCTCATAACAAGCGTAAACGCAGTGGCCGGGGTACCATATGAACGAACGGGGTTGTACGGGGGGGTAAGGTTCCGTATGCGATGCGGCTAGTTACCAGCCATTGATCACGGTTATTGGCGATATCACTGGCGGGCGGCCGAATGGTTCCAATTCGTAACTATCTATATAGAACGATATCTTGAGCTGTTGCATACTAATACGTAATCGATATCCTAGGCAGTTCAGAGGTCTCCCCCCAATCCGAGGCCCTAACCTGTTGAACGTTATATATTCACTATCGAGCTCAATACCTGAAGACCTACAGGGTCACATCAACACAGTCAATAGATCAATTGCCGAGCTACCCCGTGCGATCATATAGGCGGCAACTCACTATATGGAAGGCAACAACCACTGACTCGATCATGTGCGAATACATGATGGAAGAGAGACCCCACCCCACCGTGCGTCAAACATAACTAACTAGGCGGGCGGTTGTTGCGGCGGTTGTTCCAACCTTGAAAGCCTGCCTAGCGAATCGGGCTCCCGCAAGCCTTGCGATGCTTGCTTGGGTCCGGCGGCGTTCTAGTTGTGTTCCACCTCCGCCCTTGTACTAGTGGTATGCGGGGAGGGCGTATGTACGGGTTGTGCCGGCCACCGTGCGCATGGCTTTTTCTAGTTGTGCAGGCTTTCATAATCGGAAAACACAACCGTACAAACCCACATAGCCGGGTAGGCCGTGACCCCCTTACCAGCACGCGCACGGGGGTTGTGCAGGGTGGGTATTGTATGTTGTCGTAGAGCAACCGTACGATACACCCACCAGAAACTGGCCAAGTATGTACGCATTGTGTGCCGGGGGCCCATATGCCACCTAGGGTGGGTGGTATTGGTTTGTACTACAATACTCGTTACCCCCATATACCACCCATCGTTTGTACGGTTTCGAAAACACACCCATATCAACGCTACGTATGGACTGGACTATTTACCATGCATATTGACCCTCGCCTCGCCCGACGTATACAAGGAAAGGAAAGGAGCCTCTGTGCGCGTTGATGCTCAACGCAACAGTTCGGTAACCGTTCGCACGCTGTGAGTACGGGGATCAGGTGGGTGGTTGCGGTAGTTATGACGGAACTAGCTGTAGCCAAAAGCTACATACGGTGTGTTCCACCTGGGCAACTACCGTACACGTACAGGGGATGGTGGGCCCAAGGTTGCCCGGCACGGCTACGATCCACCGTTTGTGATACTGAACCGTATAGCTGCGTACCTAGGCCGGGTGCTGCGGGCTTGCGGTTGGTTCAACAACCACAACACCATGTTCCAACACACACGGGCTGCGTCAATACCATCCATACCAACCCCCTCGCTTTCCGACACAAGTACATTCTTCTTCAGGGTGGGTGTATGTGGGTACACAACTGATACTTATGTAGTAACCGCAACAACCACCCAACCCCAACAACGACACCCTACATTAGACGATATGCGGTTGTGGTAACTTCGTATTCTACCCACCTGATCCCCGCGTGTTAGTCGCTCCAGCTCCCCTACGACTCTGGATGAAGAAGTGGGCCGCAGGGGTGGGCGGTTGCGGTAGTGGTGGGTGCTTGTACAACGGTGACTGAACATAACGAGTATCGAGGTTGAGGGGTGTTGCGTCAAACACGAACCATACGGACCATTCTGTCTCCTCCGCACATGTCCGGGTTGCTGAACCGAACGAAGAGGACTGTTACCGTACACAGGGGATGGTGGGACCAATACGGGTAAGTAACCTACATACAAACCAGATACGCATGGCTCGCTGCACTATACACATGATCATGCGACCACACTGTAGGTCTTCAGCGGTACGGTGGTTACTGGCCGTTCACACCCGGGATCAGGTGGGAGTTATGACGGTAACACATCTTTCAATTCCCTGTAGAACCAGTACGTAGGGCGAGCGCGTAAACACGAACCATCCATCCCCGTTCCCACAGGTGTGGGCGCCCCACCTCAAGTACACTCCCGGGTAGTTGCCCGTACAATAAGTTACCCGACTTCAACCGCACTGTTATATGGGGAGTTGGGATGATGCCAGGCTCCCAGTAACGGCCTGTTTCGTTGAAGACCTTACCCTGTAGGCGGGCTACACGCGGGGAACGAGCTACGGTCAGAGTCCCGTCCCAATAGGACTACGGTTTTATTGAGTAGGTTACTTCATACTACAACCATTGTACGCAGGGGATGGTGGGCCCATACGGTAAGTAAGTGCCTCGTCGAAAGATATACGCTCACTTGGGGGAAGGCCGATCCGAAGGATTCTATCTAGTTCCCCACCCGGGGTAACTCCCAGTACTGTCGTTCCCCGCCACCGGCCCAGTCGTTCGTTCTTCACAAAACCGCTAAGCAACCGTACAATACAGGGGACAGGGGTTGGTGGGTTGTTACGGCCCCATCGGGGGTACCCCCCTGGTGTAGGCCATGTGGTAGTTGGAGAGATAGGGTATGGTAGTTGGTAGTTGTTTCGGTATGGAACGATATCTTTCTAGTAGGAAGTGGGGCGTGTATAACGGCGCCTACGTAAGGGTGGGGGGCTCAAGTGTTGTCAGAAAGGGGCGAACTACAACACGGTTGCTGAACTGAACCTTCACGGTTATTGAGGTGGGGTAGCTAGGGTGCGGGCCACCGGTTCGGGAAAGGGGTGTGGGCTACGTTGCTACTCATAATAGCCACAGTTGTATCAGCTGCTCCGGCCCCTGATCTGTTTCGTAAGAAAGTGGTGTATGTGGTATGCATACAGTCCAGGAACACATAGGGTAAACACCCATCCGCAACAACTCCAACGCGAATACCTCTCCTCTCCTCTCATCAGCGGCAGCTACGGTCATATGCGGTGGTTGTGTAAGTGGTCTACGTCTACGTCTACGTCGTCGTCGTCGTTGTTGTTCAACACGGGTAGAAATATCATAACTTATCGAACATGCCGCGGAGCTCCCCCCGTTCGTTGTGACCCCCACCCCACGAATCAACTGCTTGATCTTCTGATCGGTGGTGCCCTTGTCTCTGATCCCCTGAGTACGCAACCTCAACCGCAACCACTTACCACCCACCCTCGGTGTTACGAGTCCCCACATACGAAGCAACCTCAACCGCAAGTGGCCGTACCCGTTCTGGCGTGTCGTTCCGCAGGCGTTGACCTCGTGGGGGTCTAATGCGATGTTGTTGAGTCTCTCCACACACATTGCCCGTGTCGCTCCACACACATTGAACACAAAGACGAGGCCTTGTACGGGGGCCGTTCTACAGGGGGCGTTGTTGGTTCGGTACCCGCGGATGACTTGACTGATCCGGCTCCTGCGTACGTCAAAGCACACAACGATGCGTATACCGTACTATCAAGAGGAAACGCTGCCTCCCGGGATCTACCCAGCAGTCGATCCGAAGGATTCCACATCGTCTATGCGTATAACTGCGTATCGTGGGTGAAGAACATGATCGAAATTGCACAAGGAGTGAAACGGCGGTTACAAAGAACAAATAGACAAACTAGCGGACTAGACTCGAACTATGAAGAAGATCGATATATGTACTACCCTCCGAACTTCACTGTTGCACGTGCTCGAACCAGGTCAGTCCTACTGCTAGGGGGGTACCCCCGTACAACCCCCACAGTTCTGCGACAACAATCTCGACCACATAACACGCACCTTCGCTCAACGTATTGAGAGCATCATTGCCCGGGTTGCGGTACGGTGCGCGGTTCTGGATGTGCCGCATGCATCCGCATCTTCATGGAATGCGTATTCCCAGTCGGTTGCATCATGAGGGTTCGTGAGTGTTGCTTGATACTAGTTGGACGTGTTGACCCACATACGTAACACACCCCCACCCCCTCATTCGAAGGACCGTTCGTGGACCATCCTAGTGAAACCGCCGTACATGCTGGTAGTTCTGGTCTGTCCCCCAACTGCTGGCAGTGTGCTGTGGACATGTTCGGGGCGTAGCCCTCTCTATGGAATGCTATTTCATGTATATCAGTATTGTGAATTACTGTGTTCATTCCGGTATTACTTGAAAGGTGACCGGAACACCGGAAACGAAGACTACCCAAGCGGTAGATAGAGGCAAGAAGACCTTCCAACCAAGTGCCATTAATTGATCATAACGATATCGTGGAAATGCTGCGCGTACCCATATATATAGGAACAGAAAGAAGATAACCTTGATACTAAACCAGGTGGCTCCTGGTATGCTCTGTGCGATGTGTATATCTGTGATGGGCATCCGACCTCCTAGAAATAGCAATGTACATAGACTGGTAGAGTAAGGCTGCATCTCCGTTAACCGCTCGTGTGTTATCGCACGGTGCGTGTATCTCTGTCATCCTTCTCATGGTAACCGTACGTGACACTGTGGCGTCATACGGCTCGGTCCTGTTAGGCTTCGCCCATGTGATGGGTGCGGCGCGGCTGCTCCCCCGTGCTCGCACTTCAATCATTCCATGCCCCCGAGGGGGTACCCGTATAGTTGCTACGTGCCGGGGGGGTAGTTGTACCATATAGTAGCCGGTTCAACGGTGACGAGATGGACCATATGCGGATCCAGAGAAAAGTCAGTAACACGTCACGTCAGTTTCATTCTATCTATAGTGGTACATATCTGATATCTATTATATATAATTATATATACATATGTAGGCAGCCGGTATGGTGTTGCAGCAAGTCCCGAGGAAGGCTGCATGTCGTGTCGTGTAGTGCCGTATCGCACATAAGACGACTACATAGCGCTATTCGATCGCCCATGGTTCGCATAGCGTTTACTGATACTAGTTCCGAATACTAGGAGCTTTCTACACAGGAACAAGCAACAGACGACATCGATATGGATCGATAACCCCGATTGGAACCGCATGGCGTTGTTTCCAACAACAAGGTATGTACGGCAGGTCCATAGAAGACATACTACAAGGTAGTTATGAGTATATATGGGAGGCTAGCAGTAAGTACGTAGCCTATATGCGGTTCAATGCAGCCGCTGTTATGAGGCGTTCGTTTCCCTTGTTACATATGTACGAATAGAGTGCAGTGCTAGGGACCCCACTTCGGGGGTACCCCGGGAACAACGGGAGGTGGGAGCGGGTTCGGGGGCAGGCAACCATACGGTAGTAGTTGGTTGTTGTTGCGGTTCTGGCCGTGTGAGCAGCATACGCGACGTTACCCGTTCGATATGTTCGTTACGGTACCATACGAATAGCAGGGATTGAACGCCTATATGGGTCAGTAGCGCCAGGCTTGCGGTAGGCAGGATTGGTTCGCCTACTGCTAGGGGGTACCCTACACCGGTATAGTTGCCCCCCCGTACAACCCCTGCGGGGGGTAACATCAGTATGCGATGCGGGTGTTGTACGGGACCGTGCAATACAGGTTGTCCTGCAGTGCCTAGCGTTATGTGGGAGGACAGCAACACTAGTGAGTTACGTAGTGTTCGAACTCCTATTGGTACCATTCTGATACGTAGGATGAACAGATGGAACAAAGGTCTGGATTGGCGGTTTATTGACTCTCGCCGGCCAGGCCACCATGTCTCGTCAAAGGCTACTGCACCCATAGGGGGACCAGTCGGCGGAAAGACTGAAAGACCCACCGGGGTATGTAGCCGAGGGGAGTTACCCTTCGTCGGGCGGGGGAACTGGGCTCCAAGGTTTCGAGGGGCTTTCGCAACTGCCCGTTACCCGGGGTTATATAGAGAGGCCGGGCCGGTTCGGTTTTGTTACTGGTCGTTCCCCGGGGGTGTAGGACGAACAGTTAGTACTGAGTTCGATACCGTTATATAGCCAGTACGGCTACGCGTTCCCCGTTACCCAGTACTGTACGGGGAGTTACCGTGCGATGAGGTAGGACCCAGTACGTGTTGCGGTCGCCCTACACCCCAGAGCGTTCCACCCTTACCCAGTACGGCTTGTAACGCCCTAGGGCGGTTATTTATTGACGTACGGTGGGGGCTGGCCGTATGGAGTATAGCCAAGTGGTAAGGCAGCGGTTTTTGGTACCGCCATGCAAAGGTTCGAATCCTTTTACTCCAGATCTCCCACGGGCGACTGCATATCACGGAGCGGGGTAACTGGTCGTTACTCGCCCGCGCTTCGCCCTCCTTCGTTGTTCCCCGCAGGGCGTACAGTACCGTGTAGCGCCTGTTGGTTCGGTAACGGTTCCCACTCCTCTGTACTGTCGCCCGTAACCCCACAGCGTTCCCAACCAATGATGTACTACCTTACGTTGGGGTAGGGGAGGGTAGGACCCCTCAACGGTACTGGTCGCCCGTAACCCTATGCGATAGCGCGCGTACGCAGCCGCCAACGCCAACCGTTACCGAACCAGCCTACCTTACCCATATCAACGGGGGCTAGGACCACGGTATGCTCAGTCGCGAATCACCTTACGAGTACGCTTCAACATGCCCTTCCTCTAGGCCCAGTCGCCCTCAGGTAATACGCTCTTTCGGCGGTACCTATATGCGTCATGTTGCGGTTTCGCAACACACACGTTACCATCAACACCAAGCTACATAACCGACCGAAGGGCGGGCAACACAGAGCGAGGGGGCACAAGGACACAGAAACATAACTACAAAACTCGTATCGTACCGGCTACCGTACCGTACTTATAGAAGGAAGAGAAGAGGGGTTGGGTAATAACGAAGCGCGGACACTTCGTACAGTAGTTTACAACAAAGTACAGACAAGGACAGAGACAGCAGACAAGGAACACAAAACCGTACCGGCTACTGGCAGGGTGGGCGAAGCGCGAAGAGTCAGTTATGTTCCAGCTCCGTGCACTGAGAAGACGGAGTCACCCACTTACTGGAAAGCGGAGATTCGGGGCAACACGGCACATGTAGAAGTGTGGCGCATCGCATATGTTGTGTTTGTTCATGTAGGGCACGATCAGCTGCCCCACCGTACGTCAATAACGTTCCGCGGTGCCGGTACATGCAATGCCACCCGATCTCATTCGAACTCGACCCGTGTGGGAATATGCGCATACTAACTATATATGCTCTACTTGCCGGTGATGCGGTAGGTGGGATCGTGCCCTGTAGGCGTTGGGAGCCAAGGTTATGCCCGATCTCGTTACGAAGACGCACAACCTATCCAGCATATGTACCGGGGTTATCCTCGGGAGACATGCCCCTCTAACAACGAAACCTAGCATAGTCACCGTATTCAGTGAAGGCCTTCGACAACAGAGACTATATGGACAGAACTGGGCTTCCGTCAGGGAAGCGTAATACAAATCCAGTACCCCCTCGGGCCCCTTTCCCCCATATTCGAAATAGGCAACAACGATCAACACACGGCTAGTAACACCGCGCCCCGTACATACGTAAAGCCGCGTCGCAATGGGCTCTCTGCTTTGCAACTCACTGACAAACTGGCCGAAGTATCCTAGACCGTACAGAGATGGACCAGCGGCGTGTGCGGAGTTCTGTTTCTAGCGCCGCTACCTCCGCCTTAGTTGGGGGGCTTCTCGTAACTCCTCAAGCTGGGGACTTGTGTCCGAACTACGAAAACACGGAGGTGCCGTCGCGCTACAGGAAATGCCCGTCCCCAGGATGTGGATACCACGGCTGGATCACCCGGGCGCTATGGGATAGAGGAATTGGGTGGTATTGTGCTAGCGACCGGGGAAAACCTTTTGCTTGTCCCCTACTGTAGTTGGGTGGAAGTTGCAAGGCCATTAACCGTGCGGGACCCGGCTCCCAATCATCGATACGGGTAACGAAAGAAGCTGCCGGGAGTGGATGCCTGAGTTGCCATAAGCTGCCATACCGAAAGACCATTTGTAACTCGGACCTGTGGGTGCAGTATAGCCGTAAGGGGACAACCACCGTACCGTACCGTACCGTACATGTACATAGTTGGTTGGTGGTTGGTGGCTGGCTGGGGACGACTGGTCTTGGTTGGTCGTTGCCAAAGTCTTCCCCCGCGGCTCGAGCGGGGCGGTAGGCCTTGTACGGGGGGTACCCTACCCGCATACGTAGCGCGGGTATTGGGGGGTCACGGGTAGTTGCGTTCTTGATAACGCTGAGGAACCGCTACTTACTGCGTAAGGGAGTGTTGAACCGCAGTTGAGGAACCCGTACGGTACGGCTCCAACGACGAAGGGCCTTACCTACCTTACTGGGCGAGGAACACCGTAGGGCCTGAAGGCGCGTACCGTACCTTACTGGGCGAGGAACCTACGCAGTATACTGGGAACGACCGAAGGGTTCGATAGAACGTGGAACCTTTCCAGTATGCACCAGGTTACGAAGCGGGGAACGACCGAGCCTACGTACTGAACGGGGAAGCAGTTACCCCAGTTACTGAACAGGGAAGATCCCCCGATTCAGCGCCCTCCCTACATGTTCCACCCACCCAGTAACAACCCAACAACCCCGGTAGCCCTACCTGTAGACAAGCACGAGCAGACGGCGATATCACGAACCCCGCGTATGAGCTGGTTGGGAACTAAGACCGGTGAACGGGACCTGTAGACCGAGTACCGACCCCTTCCCTCGCCAACCCCTTCCCTTCGGTGCGCTGGCCCTTCCCCTTTCCTGCCCCTTCCCCACGTGCGGTCGAGTTGTGGGGTGGGGATGTTGGTGGGGATTAACGGCAGGCAACCGTGGGATGTTGGTGGGCGAACGAGGCCCCTTCACAACGAACAGTTACTACCCCGAGTAGTGCACGCGAAGCGAACCCCTTCCACTGGCGCTTCCACTTCGTATATACGGCCCTATGTTCCCACCTGCCCATCCGACAGGATGGGTCGCTCCCCTTCCCTATAATCTCAGTCGCAGTTATGTGGGGAGGAGGAGTTGTGGGTGAACTACGCAACCTCAAAGCACGAGATCTAGTTCGGGGGGCTCGCTCACTTTCCCCTACACTGTGTAGGTGTACGGATACCTTTTGGGTCCGCTATAACACGAACGGGAGCCATAGCTACTTCAAATATAGGAGTTGTGGGGTGGGGGTATGTGCGAGTGAGCTTTCCCCTGTGCGGTGGGGTTAGTGGGGTTAGTGCGGTGCGGTGCGGTGCGTGCTGTGCGTGCGCACCACGTGCGGTTTCCAAAGCAGACGCAACCTCCAGCTGCTAATGAACCAAGGCAATGAACACAACCAACCGTATAGCTCCCTCCACTGACCTCTCCAACCGGAAGATCCATCCCCCTACGAGTATGCACGGGCGCAACCACCATATGTATATGACAAATAGCTCTTTTATATTGAGAAGCGAGGGGCGGAAGTCAGTCTTCCAAGCTATGACCTGTGACAAGTAGTGTGCGGTTGGATTGAATCGAAAGTGGGTTATGACAAGAGCTGATCCTAGCCTCCGTACTTAAGATTATATGCGGGAGGGCTGGATTGTGGAATGTGGGTTGTAGGTGAATCCTAGTAAATGGAAACTGCACGCGGCGTACACCAACTGCCGATTACGGTTGGGTAACCCGGTGTCCATGCGAGAATGGCCCAGCTGATCAACTAGCTTAACGCTACCCAGAAAGTAGCAAGTTGAGGTCACGGTCAGATGACGACACCTCGACTACAGTTCTCGTACGGTGGGGCCGGGAAACCATGGTTAATACGGACCAGCCCACGCGAGGTTGGGCTCTCCCCCACCCAACGGATCACATCCTGGGGGTTCTCCGGTAGTGGGGCAACAGTGACTCTCTATATATCTGGGTAGGTTCTGAAGTTCCAACCAGTCCTACCTTACGCGAACGCTGAGCCCGATAAACTGTCTGCCTGTCAGGGTTGCCATCGGACGAGGCCCTAGTTCCAGTGGCCTGGGAGCAAAGAGGCCGAGCCCAAGGTCTAATGGTCCTAACGGTATGCCCGCGAGGCTCCCACTCGTAACCAGTAGCTGGCAACAACCGAATCCACCCAGGTATATCAGGCGAGTGACCAATGTAACCGTTTCTGCGTAGCGCTCCTTAGGGATTGTCATCGTCTGGGCGATATATGGGCGTTAGATGGCTCTTAGCGTCTCTAGTTCTGCTCTAGGAATAAGTGGAGGTAGCGGAGAGTGTGTGTTTCTGGTAGCTTGCGGTGAATCTAATACCCAAGTGAAAGTGGGGAAGGTGGGTGCTATCACTGTTGACCTGTTGACTCGGAGGTGGGGGAAGGTGGGTGCTATCACTGTTGACTCGGAGGTGAATACCTTGCGGTGAACAAACCGTTCTCCCAAGCGTACATATTCTCTAACAGACCCCTAACCTGTTAGACGTGAGGGGCGGCCCCCCCTGATAACTAGGTGCGTGTCTCTGGCCCATGGTGTAATATACCTTTCCAAAAGGCAGGCAAGTCCCCATACCAAAAGGCAGGCAAGTCCCCAGGCCCCCACCGTGCGTCAAACTGTATTTTGACAAAAGGCAAGTCCCCAGGCCCCCACCGTGCGTCAAACTGTATTTTGAAGAGACCTGCAGTGATTACGGCGACTCTATTAGAGGCGCCAGGATTCGGCCCCATCCTACTGGCCTAGGCCTATTAAGGCAGCCTATTCCGCCGTTATACACAAACGGAGGCACGTGCGGTGGCGTGAAATGTGCCGGGCTAGTGCGGATTCAGTCAACCTGTGGCATTCCGTGCGGGTAGACGACTGAAGGCCTTGAGGCAGCAACAGAAGCAAATCGATCGAGCTGCTCTGCCTTGCTGAGGCCAATAAACCACGGAATACTCGCTGTAGCCCGAGCTGGTCCCGAACCTTATCGATTAGGAAACCGTTCCCGGCTACCGCTTACGAGACGTTGTGCGAACAGTGGTCTGGTCATATGCTGTTAAACGTCTTCCGGATAGATCTGGCACCTGGTAGTAGCGTTACAGGTGCACAAATAGCTCTCTCTGTAAGTAACAGGCTTGGTATTGTTATCGACCGTATATATGCGACAGCGAAGGCAGCGGTTCGCTTAAGCACGGGGACCCAGTCCGGCGCATTATGCACTGGCCTCCGATCCCTCCGTTCTCGAGGCCAACCCGATGTGTGTGTCTCGAGGGTCGCCAAGGCTGTGATGTAAGTGCATCACTAACGCGTGGACTTGATAGATTGTTAGTTAGCTCGGGATACCATCCTGGCCTGTAACAAGAAACGCCAACCTTGGACGCCACCCCCACCTCAATAAGTGTAACTCGTGGCGAGCGCAACGGTGAGGAGGGACGAATCACCCGATCCCTAGATCTCGAAAAGTGACCCCTCACCCCACCGAACTCATACTTAGTAACCCACCTTTATCATTACTTAGTAACCCACCTTTCCCATACTTAGTAAAGGATAAACAAGGCCTGCCCGCCACCGGCACTCGCAACTACCACTAGCAAGTACCAATTAGAACTACCGCATCATATGCTAGCATGCCATCGTTACCTTACGCACTACTGAGACCCAACGATCTGTATGGTTGAATATAGCGTTTGTGTGGCTGGCCCCGGAATAGAATAGATACAGCAGAAATGTTTCGTAAGGATACGCTAGTGCGGCTGTTTCTACATGCTGTTCCTGTTCCTGCTTATGTACCCGGTGTTACTTGTTGCTTTCCGGCGTATATTGTATGTAAAGGCTTGTGTTGTGCTCGACGTATGTATGTATCACGCACGGTAAATACGTATGGTTTATCACGAACTTTCCATGAGGGTGGATGGAGATTGGGGTATCCCGGTCAAGGCTGGCAGGTAGGGTTCGCTATCGGTTGATTGATCACCAGATCACCTTGAATGTGCTGATTGACGGTGGGTGATGTGACCCGGCTGATGATAGTGGATCGGAACAGAAGAGAACGATACCACCTACAGAGCTGAGGAATTCGCTTAATACCCACCATCCAACCCCGGGATTTGTCGACACTTGTGCCGCTCGGGGCGCTCTAGACAGATTTCGTTGGGTGGGGGCCGCCCGTAACTCTATTCTCTAACCCACTGACTCTTATTGATTGAAAGAAACCCCTCTCATCTCGCCTGCTGTTGCCAACTAATCCCGTGCCAATGTTCGGTCATTTGGATGGAGCTTGTACGATCATTGTGTCTGCGCGCATATGCAAGGTAGACATCCCTCTTCACAAGGGCTGCTGTTTATGTCCCGCTTCGCCGCATAGTCATTGTGCGGTACTCGTCTGTGCAACTAGTTGATCCCTGATGTACCGCACAGTATATAACATCCACCGGAAGACCATGTGCGACAGTACGTAGCTATCTTCTCTCGTAATTCAGGCGGCCCACCCACCAATATGCATGCGGTGCACATTCATTCCTCCTCTCCTCCATCGCACCCTTGTTACCATGGCAGTGTACACCTGGCAGTGTCTACGTGTTGCATCATACATATACAGAATGCACGCTACCGATACTTCACCACGCATGATACACACAATAAACTGGCATTGGCATCCAGTGCGCCTTCCAACCCTGTTACGTATCCTCCCTGCAACTACGTTTATATCGGGAGGAGCGCCAACAGAAATGGCTGGGCCATACTGACACACATATCGTAAAGGAATACAATGATGCGCCGAGTCAGCCAACACCATTTACGTGACTTTGTACGCCCGATGCAGCCTATATAACTACCTACTTCCATACGGAAGTTCTGCTTTCATAGTGGAAAGCTCGGGATGCATCCCCTGGCCGGTTGTTTTGTTGCTTGCGGATCCTGTAGTTGTGTTTTGTGGGTGCCAAAGCATGGAACTTCCTCACCCCTCACCGTATATAACATAACATAACAACGGTTGCATCGACCCACCAACCATCGACCCACCGTATATAACAGGTTGCATCGACCCACCGTATATAACATAACATAACAACGGTTGCATCGACCCGATCGCTTAGGTAGAAAGCATACGCATCATCTACGTAATGGACTACTGAAAGATCAGACTTCGATAATTCCCCGGGTGGTTACGGTTGCAATCTCAAACCCTCGTGCTATCTCCCAGAAACCCGCATGTTCACGCTTCCCCCGCATGCTGTCTACCAGGATAACTGTCTTACCGTATATTGTGTCCGTCCCGTTGCAACTAAGTTGACGAGACTCTGTGGAATGTAGCCGGCGAGCCTGTGTGCTATGTACCCTATGTAACTGTTCAGTTGATACCTCCTTTCGAAACCTCTATGTGTATCCACGACCCCCAACCACATTGCACTAGGTGTATCCACGACCCCCAACCACATTGACTAGGTTCGACGCGCCCCAACAACCCCCATATAGAAAAACGGTGTCACGTTTACGTGTGCGATAACTACATTTCCATACGCAACAGTATGCTGTTGTATCCTCCATAGTATCAAAACACCACTATTGAACGACGCTTTCAACGATGCATGTGTACAGGGAAAGGATGATATATACGGTGAAACACAGAAGCATTTTGTAACGCAGACGGGACCGACGACGCAGAACCTCACGCGAATATTCCTATGAAACCGAACAAAGGCGTATATACCGTTAGTGCTTTACATATGGAACACATATGCTATGGATAACCAGATCTAAGACGTCTATGGACGCGTATCCTTACCTTGCGCTTCCGACTTCCTTAAGTCTGCTTCACTGCAACTCGACCTTCGAGCGTATTGGGTGGGGTACGAGCACCCTCGTCTCCTTCCTCGCAATATGGCATATGCCGCTACGAAAAGGACCAGGGTTCACGCTACTTACTGTCCAAGGGCGTACATCTAGCAAGCGTTTTCCTGTACATGTTTCGGAACGCAGCAACAAGGGCGGGTTGTTTCCAGTTATCCATAATCACAGAGCTGCGGAGAATACGTAATGTGGATGATGACGGGATCGCATGCGTCCGTGGGCATGCATATACGCAGGAGGATGTGTGCCATGACGACGTCATGAACCATCTATGTGTCTCATGCCCCGCCACCACACATGCATCGCAAACTCGCCACACATGCATCGCAAACTCGCCATAATCAGCAGGGCAGTCCATCTGCCCGTAGACCCTCGACACCAACCGCATACATACTGACTGCCGCATACATACTGCCGTATACGTTGGCACACTGGTTCCATTCCCCCTCACCACTCCCATCGAACATTCTGAGGGTCAGGATTGCACGTGTACGGATAAGGGCATTCCCCGAGGTCTCACCGGCATTCCCTGAGGTCTCACCCACCCCTGCTGACGACATTTATGGACTGGCGCGTCACCTCCGGTACTGCGATGATCTAATTGCGGGGCTGACGAACACTGCCCAATAGTACGTCGGCTAATTCAGTACGTAGACATGGGGGAGGAAGTGCGTACAACTATGTGCACGGGGTTGGGGTTCACACATGACGGAGAGTTTGTTCCCAGCCCGCTAGGCCCCCACCTTATATAAATAACGCGAGGGTGGGTGGTAAGTATTGGCGTCTTCTTCACTTCATAATCGAGCTCATTCCATAACCGGAAACGCCGGGTGCGTCACTGGCTATGTGACCTCGTTCCTCCAGGTTACCATGTTGCGTTGTTACGATACGCACGCTTCAGCATTCGATCCTCTTATCTCGCGCACTATACGTACATGCTTTGAACCTGACACTAGTCAGTTGCGCCTACGTATATACGTAAATCTGTAGATTCTCCGCGCGGTGCACTCACGTCCACATGGATACGCGGCGCCCCCACCCACCTCACGCCACAACCGTGGGTTACCGTAACAACTACGCGCATACGCGCGATGCCGTTACAACTATAACATGCACCGTTAGTGCATCCAGCCCATACGGCGCAGGTACATGTATGATAGTGAGCGTTAGCGAACGATATCGCATGGAGCGTAGCCACTTACCCTTCTCAAGTGCTCCGTACGGAGCTACCGGGAACCCACATACGTGGGCAAGAGATACAAGCACATACCGGTGTGAAACACGAACCCCGATACCGGACCGGGGCGTTGTGCGGTTCGTTACTGGGCCAACATGTAGCACGCTTGAACCCGACAAAGCACCCCCGAAGAATCATGCTCTGCCCGCGTCGGTACTACTTGACGTACCCGCAATCTCACCCTTGAGCGGCGGGCCTGTTTACCCGCTGCTGACGCGCCGCCCCGGCACAAGCGTGCAACCACCGCAACCACCATTCTGCAAACATGCCGTGTGGAATAGGGGTGTCCTCCGGTGGGGGATGTCCAAAAGGGGGGTTGCCCCTTCTGGTTGGCATTGACCATATGCCGACAGTTTCACACTTGGCCGTGCTACCAGCCGCCAGCGGGCCTTATCCCAGGTAACTTGGGCGTGACGAGAGGGTGTTACCATTCCCTAGAAGCCTTAGTCCTAAGCCTAACGTCAGGGGCCAGCCAGATGGGGTTTCCGGAAGTGCCGCTTCGAGTCGGCTACGACCACGTATTATAATAACATGGTCGTGTGGTGCGTGAAACTCGGAATCTGGGTAGTCTCTGGTGGGCCACTGGCTTACGGATCAGGAAGGGGGTAGTGCCAGCGTAGACGTTACTAGTACGGCGATCCACGTCTGGAACTAAGCTCGAGCCTTATACGGTACGGCACACAAACGGTAGTTTCTATCTAGACCTGTAGGTGGGTGTTAGTGAGTCGGAAAAGGAAACCATGAGTCAGTGCGACCTGTATCATGGAACAACACGAGCAAGCAGCAGAACTTGTTGGCGTTGCATAGTGGCAGAAAACCCGCACATGATAGTTTCAGATCAGATTCATACATGGCGATATGGTGGGGTGATTGTGATGTGATGTGATGTGAAGCATTATATATGATATGGTGGGTGGGCGGCTATAGCGTTTCTTGCGATAACGTAGTGCCGGACGAACCGAATCATTGATCCGGCCACAGATACGAGAGGAACAACGAATCAATAGGGTTACAGTAGACGCACTTTACTGAGTAAAGCGTTGTTAACTGAACCGCCATGTCAAGCGTTGTTCCCATAGCGTCCCACCGTTGTAGTTACTGTCGTTTGACCGTAAGTACAGGGTAGACTAGTAACCATACGCCTGCACACGCTGTTATAAACTGGAGTACACCGTATATGCGGAAATGCATATGATCTTTCTATTATCAAGCTTTACCATGTGAGAGGCGGCCCTTTCAACGGATAATAACATAGCACCCCACCCAATCCACGGGAGGCTTGACCTTACGTAAGCGGAAAACCATTGCACCACCATACGAAGGAAAGCCCACGAACTCCCCGTATACGCCTCATCAACCATGACCATCGAATCTGATACTTAGTGTTGTATCGTTGGTAGTTGGCTTCCAGCTTCCTTTGTAGTTCTAAAGGAGTCAATAGCGGGTACATCAGGTCCCTACGTGACGCGCCGTCTAACCCCGTTCTGTTTCGACACTTCCTCTGTTTCCCTCAGAACGGGTAAGGTGCTGTAAGTGAACCAAGTCGCACAGGGATTTTTCGCTAGCTACATACGCGTACTACATAAACACGGAAGGAGTGCGCCACATCGAAATGTATCTAACTGGCTTATGTAGGAAGGAGTAACCTATTACGTAATGACACCTGCTATATGGTTATTGAGGTATGGCATTTATAAACTATTGTGGTGCCCGCTTCGCGGTGGGTGAAGCCGTCACTGTCTCTCGAGGATACTTGTTGCCAAGGGTTCTCTGTTGATAGTTCTTTTTCGTTGTTATACAGGTATCCATCACACACTGGTGCGTAGTCACGTCACATCTCGATGTTGCGTTCAGTTCTTCTGGTGAGAGACCCATCCTCTCTCAATGTTGTGTGACACTCAATTCCAATGTTGTGTGACACTCAATTCCCGACTTTCAAATGGTCGATCACCACCCCACCTCAATAACCTGCCTACGTATGCGGTCAATAAAGACGACACCAACATGGAAAGTGGCCTTTGTTGCACGTTCAACCGCATACCGTACGACAGACGGTCAAAGGTTTCCGCTGTTCTTTCCAGTTCAGACAGGGTAACCCCACCCCACCCACCTCAATAACGCGTATGTTTCGCCAACTGTCCTCCAGACTAGATCTGATCTAACAGGCTTCCATGCCCAAGTGGACACTGTGCCCCCGTCTGCATTCCAACACATACGGTATAGTGCCCAGCCCTGCGTTTATTAGTTCCATCTAACATGCTCTACCTGGTTCAAGTCTATCGCGGACTGCCTGGCCGAATAACCAACCATATATCGCTCGCTCTTCAACCAGTCCTGATCGCTCGCTCTTCAACCAGTCCTGGGGCGGGTGGGTTACAGACCGTGAAGGAAACATTTCTATCTTGTCAGCTCACGTTATTGAGGTGGGGGCAAGGTCTGATCCAATAATGTCCCAACACATTCCAAGAATACCATCGTCGATACCTTCTTCCATCTATCTGGTGTGGCACATGCCGCTTCCACATCCACTCAGCTGCTTCCACGAGTGCTTTATACAGTGTGTCCGTGACACAACCACAACATTCTCACCAACATGAATTCTATATGCAACCAACATCCCACCAAGATGTGGCAGGTGTTCCCAACTAGAGGACACAAGTATGGCAGGTCTCAGAATGCATCCCACACAATCACCCTTTACAAGAGCGGTTTCCCCGCATGCCAACCCACACACCAATGCATCTGAAAACTGAACATCGTACAAGCACTTGATCCTGCTCTCAGCGGAATATGTGCAACTCACATAGACTACGTCACCAGAACATAGAGAGAATATGACGTATGTGCGGAGGTTGCATGAGTGACGAAATGTAGATCGATTTATGCCTCTTAGTAGAAAAGTCACATGCATCTGACGTACGGAAGCTGATCGCATTCTACGGAGGAGCACCAACCTACGGAAGCTGATCGCACTCTACGGAGGAGCACCAACCCGCATGTTCTGAAGTGCATCGTATCTTGCCTATTCTCACTAGACACTGGAACGGTGATATCCACCCTCCCGGCACAATGCTAGTATATATCCGAATTACGTGTTATGACTGAAGGCGACAGCCGCGGTAGTGCGTTGTGTGAGTGTCAACTAAGTTCGTAAGGGTAAGGGAATGATCAATATACGAGAGCGTCGTCTAAGCAAGCTCCTGATGCTCGCTGGCACGTGGCGTCTCGTTATGTATGAGCGTGCGAGTATCGGTGTTGAGGAAGGAATGCTCGTCATCGTGAGTAATGAGCAGATCTAGCGAGTGTGGAAATAGGTCGAGGTATGGTTCGTGAGCTGGTCGCGAAGCAGCAACTTTCACATCTTTCCCCGAAGTCCATGCTCCGTACGGTTAACCGGGCTGGCATATACAGATTCAAACGGTTCACCAACAGCACTCGATGGGGCGAGCATTCTAACCCCAACCCCAGGAACCAGCGCAGTGAGTTAGCTATTCTACTCCTCCACGAACAAGGTGAGTGCCCCCCCACCTCAATAACCGTACCGAACAAGGTGAGTCAACCTCATACCCTAACGAACACGGTGAGTTACCCCCAGCCCCACGAACGAAGTAAGTGCCCCCCCCACCTCAATAACTATAATGCTCACTGCGGCGTGAGCGGTGAGGAGCCGGTTCGCCCCATGCGATTATGAACGAGTGGTAACGCCGCCCATGGACAGTCGGCAGGCCAAAGCGGCCATCCCAGGGCCCTAGGAGAAAGCACCAATCGGGTGTTTCCCCGGGCTGTCTCCCATTAGGATACAGGACATATGTGTTCCGGGACCTCTCTATATAACCCTTCTTCGTGTCTAACTTTCGAAACAGCGCAGGCAATGATAAAGGGAGGGAGTAGGTCAACCCACCTGCCCGGTTCGCTAGACCGGACACCTTACGCTTATTTCTGGACCTTAACTCACCTCTGGGAAAGAGAGATCAGACCAAGACGAAGGTTTGCCGACTGGTTAGACAGCTCGGTAAAGCCCCTGGGTTGAGCACGAATCGGCCACCCAAGAAACACATCTCTACTATATAGAAAGAGGTCGACCCGTACTACCTCAACCATGTAGCACACAAGGAGCCGGCTCTTTCATCCGTGATCGAGTAATCCACCTGCGGAACATCGCGTCGATACAACCCTAGGAAAGAACAGCCGTCGTAACTAACCAACACTGACTTCCCGTATATAAGTAATGCCGATGGGTTCACCGCTCGACTCAACGGTCATGTTATAGGGCATTACCAGTAACCACTGAACCGCCGAACCCCGAGCTGACATGGTGACCCGGGCGTTCCGTACCCGACCCATAATAGATTGAGTGAATGGGTTAACCGACTGTGAGAATGAGCCGAGTGACTCATTTATATCATGCTCTAACGGAGGCCCACTACCCGCCACCCGCCAACTATCCCTTCCATGCCGAGTCACCTCCGGAGGTTACCCGGGGTAGGGGACCCAATAAAGCAAGCCCATTAGCACCGGGGCGGAAGATTACTGGCAACATCCTTTCTTATAGACCGGTAGCAGAGCCCTGTATGGAGGTGGTAAGTCTCCATGAACAGCAAGGTAACTTCTGCAGCTTGGTGCCATGGATCGATCAACCAGCAATCAACCCAATCCACCCCAAGCAATCACCTGAACTGGCATGCTATCCCTCATTGCAGCTTGGTTGGGTTCGATGGTCTAATATCGAAAACATCCCACGTCCGTTACCAGCCTCGATCAACCAAAGCAGTGGTGATCTGGAGTTTTCCCCTCTGCTTCCATCCATCGTCAGCCATCTAAGCTGAATCAAGTTAGCGGTGATCGAAGATGGCTCCAGCTCCATATTATTGATAACAAAAGAGAGCTCGCGCCAGTCCCACCCATACATACCAGAAGTCCCGCCTCGCGTTTATATATAAGCAAGCCTAGTTAGTTAGTGTGTTGGCGAGCAGAGCGGGCAGTGAGCTGCCCCCACCTCAATAACATCTCCCACATTGCTCTCAAAACATTGCTCGCCCTATTCCCAGTCGTCACCCAGTCGTCATATTACCTACGTATATAGCAGCCGCCCTTATCCTCCCAGTCGTCACCCAGTCGTCATATTACCCACGTATATAGCAGCAACCGCCCTTATCCGTAAGGTGCTGACCTGGTCTTACCGTCCGCTATGCGGGAGCGTAAGGTCCTGGTATTACCTGAGTAAGGGATAACCTTGATTCATTTCGTCTATAGAATAGAACATGGAGTCGTCTTTATTCCCACCTCCCAGCACGCACTTGCTCCCGCGTTCTCGTGTTCGGGATAGCAGATAGTGTTCTGAAGACGTTCTGCTCAATGGTTTATTGTGAAGGCAGCTCACCTACCTACCTGCTCACCTACCTACCTACGCTTGATTGATCAACGAAACCCTGTTTCGGTAGCCTGATCGATCAACGAAATACACGTACATTATAATAGAAGTGGCTTGTTCGATTGACGATAATTACATATATAGCCGTTGTTGCCTGATACATATAGATAGTTGTTGCCTGATCGACCCACGAGAGCCAATCTCAATGCTACTTGACTCAAACCATGAAAGATGCTATTGGTTGCAGACCTGCGCCGCACTGCACTACAACTACGTATACCCCGTGGACCGCATGCAAGGTGATGTTCAGCATCAACACCCGATCATAGACTATTTCCCTGGATTGGATAGGTTAGAGTTCCATCTACAGTAATCAATCAATTGGATGTGTGATGTGTGCTTTCTACTTGGCTTGCAGATAGTTAGTTAGTTAGATATATCGCGGGCTGGTGACTTGGTGGAAATATTTCTGGTCAGGGATGTACCGCCGGTAGATAAAGCGCCTGGTAAGACCGGTATTCGACCGCTTCCCATTCCGCATTGGAGAGACGTGGTGGTTGAGAGAGCTCTCCATATATCCCTGTCCTGGACCATATACGTAGAGTAGACGGACAGCGACGCGGCTTTCGTGTCCCCGTAAGGCGGCTGCCACACAGTGTTCGAGGCGATGTCCCGTTGGAACCAGCTGGACCGTGTTGTGCTTCTCGACGTATCCCGATGCTTTGACACTGTTCCCCATGCGGGACTATTGTCTAAGCTTGGGCTTTTGGGTATCTCGTAGGCCTAGTTATGATACGCTTAGATCTCACCACTCAAATCAAGGATCAAGAGGGGAAGGATTACACATGCCACGATGCCGGAATCCCCGCCCGGCATATCTCCCATCCTCTGTCACTTTGACCTGACTTACAAAGACAGCTCTCTAAAGAACCGCACAATACTGATGGTACGCCGCCGCCGACGATTTCATAGTTGGTTTTTCACCGAGGGAAGATATTCCAGACTTTGAGGAGATGTTGAAGCGTTTCGGCTTCGAGAGTCGCCAAGCAACCCTTCACCCTGGGGAGGAAGGCGCGCATCTCGGGCTGAACCCAATTCCTCTATCCCATAGCGGCTGCTTGATGGTCAAGTGTTGACCTCGATTCCCGGTGCTTGCTCGGTGGAGGGCGTCATATTAACTATATAAGATGCAAGGTGCTCCGGATCTTCCCCGCGCGGCAGGCACTACTCTATCGAATGAACCCGGCGCCTGGTGCCCCGTGAAGGGTGCCCCTGGTGTGCCTTGTTAGCCCCTCTTGGTGCCCTCTAGTTGCTTCTTCGATCGTTCTTTGTTGACTACTACGTACTGAGCTCAGAAGGTGGGAGGGCTGTGGGCATTATGAAGGGACTTCTTTCACCGCCTGACGTGGCGCCTGCTGCTTGCCGGCACTCGCGGTAGAGCCGAGCGCATACGTATACGCCAATTACGTTGCGACAAGGATCTCAGTCGAAATGGTCACTTGAGACTGCTGACCCGCGATGAGTTGTGGAACATCCTCCTGTAACTCCGGGCTAGGCGCTCAATGCTGTCCTCGCTTCATAGTCAAATCCGTGAAGCGAGTGAATACCCTCCCCCTGGCGTGTACCGAGCTATCAACCCAGACTTGGTGCTGGTTGCTCAGAATAGTGAACGCGGTAGGCAACACTAGGGTGATCACTTTCATCTATTGTGTTAAGGGACTAGCGGTTCCCGTTAACGCTGTTATCGTAAGAATGGGTGGGTGGGGTAATTAAGAATAGTATCAACCGCCCCTTCGAGACCTTCTGAATAGACGTATCAACCGCCCTATTACGTCCACGCTAGCCTTCCCTTCCTACAGCTCATCTGCCGACGACGGTACAATCACTCTTTACAAAACATATAAGCTCCTGTTGTTATGAAGCGTAAAAGAGACTAGCAAGACACCGCACAAGGTGCACTGTCTAACGAGGATGTTTTACGTCAAGTAATACGAAACGAATGTTGACTTGGGGCTCTCTATATAACCGCTATGGTCCAACCCCTTCCCTCTTGACTAGAATCTCCCAACATAAACGATGGAGCCAACTTCGCGTCGTAAGCCGGCCCCCCAACCCCGCTGACGAGCGATTATATGGGTGGGCCATATCACGAATGGGTGGGCGATATCACGAACCCCTTCCCTGAACACGAAGAGGAGAGTTTGTATCATTCCATCATGAGTGATGAACCGTACTGTGCAAGCATGACGCGTATCACTCCTAGTTGGTATTCGTTATCTGTCCACGCAGATCGGATCTAACAACACTACCGGGTACTGGCTCCTGCCTGCGCGTATATGTACTGTACTGTACTGTACTATTTATATGCCGCCGCCGGGTTACACCGAATCTGAACCCATATAGGTAGAGATCCGCCTACGCTACCAACTAGCGCTCCGGTTGGCTCCGGCCACAGTCCACAACCCACCTTGGGCGAGAACAGAGACCTGCGGACTTGCATTACCTGGAATACAGACAGCGTAAGACATAGAAACAACTCTCTACAACGACCGTCCGACGCTAACTCCCGTTACAAGGTGCATACTCCTTCTTACCTGAGGATGCTGTCCCCAACACCCCTCTATGCCTACGCGAGATCAGCCCGACCCGGCCCACTTTCACCCTTGTTCCGGTGGCCGCTATTAGACCAACACTCGTTGTCTATTTCACAACAGCGGCTGGACATTATCAGTAATAATCCCACTAGGGGGAGATGCACCAGACAGGAGAAGGCTGCTCTATGTGGCCCACAGCCTTATGGCTACGGCGGCCTTAGAACACCCCACCCACAACTGTGCCGATCAACGATTACCCTCACGTGACTTCTAGTAGTGATAACTAGCCTTCAGCCCCACGTGGCGTGTTGTTATATAGGTGGGCCGTGACTGAGCCCTCTTCCACGGAAAGGCCTCCCACCCAGGTGACCCGCACATCTACTGTATTACGTTAGTTGACTGTAGCTGTTATATAAGTAAGGTGGTGGGCCGACAGATTGCCTGACGAGCGACACCCCTTCAACGCGCCAGCTCTCTCGATTCCAACAACCGCACGTAACGGTCTGACTTAATGAAGTCGTCAATTACGCTGTTCTAACATACAAGACCCGAATGGAAGAGGGCTACGTGCAGTTTATCAACCGTAGCCCAAAGGGACGTGCCCGAAGGCGGTGCGGTACAAGAAAAGGGACAGATTACTAGCCCGGCACTTCGCCAAGAATATGATTGACGGGAAGGGTACACAGTGCCCGAACAAAGGGAAAACTGAGATCGGAGCTACAAGCGACCATGAGGACCATTTCCCTCTTCTATACCGCGGTCTGCGGCGCGGAACTATGGACCGCCCGTACACCCGGCGTTGACCTACTCGTTCTAGTGCAACTTCTACAGATACTAGTTGGGTGTGAAGTTACGACGGACGCGACCGGGTAACCGACGCACCCCCACCCCCGTACGCATATCATAGTTGGCCGTACGCATATCCGTACGAAGGAGTTATATAGTACGGTGTGAGCTCAACCTCTCATAACTAACTGTCCCTGCTGCCTGTGGAAGGCTACCCCTATCTAGCGGACTGTCTGTGCGAAGCATAACTCTCTACAACGACTGACTCTCTGACTGCTCTCCTCTTGACGAACCAGCCCTCCCGCCAACCCGCCTTGTGAAATGATGGTGATTGTATACCACCTCGATCCATTCGGCGTCGAAAGCACCAGACCTGCAACTACCATGAAGACTAAGCACTCCTTGTGCCACTACCCCGCACGAATCACCACGTCGACTTGAACGTGCTGCTGTCACCTTTGTTACCGAGTTCGGCACGCCATCCTGGTACATCATCACTCTGACCTGAACTTACCTCACGAGAGACTTCTATGCTACAAACTGACTTCTGCGGCGTGACCTCGCCCCGCTACGAAACCGCGAATGGAAACGACTGAGTTGAACACCTAATTCCCTAAGGACACCCACCCACCCCACCTCTTCTACCACCTCACCAATATAGAAACGCACGCACGCAGGCAGGCAGGCAGCCACACGGTTGAACACGTACAATGAATACGAAGGATGCGGAAGAACAACTTCTGGCTACGTGTTAGTATAACCAGGGGTGAAACAGGACGCTCCGACTACGTTGCTGTATTGACGAACTCACCGCAAGCTTCCCCACCTACCCCGCACACCTTGACTGGTGGGCGAACTGGCGTGAACAGATCGAAGATCAATAGAACCAGACGAGTAGGAAGAGAAACCTCACCACAATCACGTGCCGGAACCATCGACCCCTGCATCCGGGTATACTGAGGTGTTCCTACCGGATGGACTCCCACCCAAGCCGGAAGCGCGCCTACATACGCCCCGCCTCCCCGACTATACTGACCCTAGCAATAGTCATTATCTGTGACAAAGGACCAATAACACCATGAGCACACAACCAGCGAAGAACCACCGGGACTGGCGTTACTGGGGAGGTAATAACCGCTGGCACGGCCCTGGAAAAACAACTTCCCTCGCTACGCTGCCGGAGCAAGCAGGAAAGAGGCAGCCTCAATTATCAACGCTCGCTTTTGCATACTGGTGAAGGCCACAAGATGACCCTCCCACACTCCCTGCTATCTATATAGGCTGCAACAACTCAGTTACAGACCATGCGCGAGATGAATGAGTGAAACCAATGAACTGAGATACCGTCAGATACCCGAGTGCTTTGCTCTGCTGTAATACGTTGCCGCGCGAAGACAAGCGACACCACCGGTGAGTCCACCTACGTGAGATGGCGAACCCGAAACAACTAACGATCTGAAACTGCCGCCCGCCTTACTGTAACTAGTAACTGGAAAGGTTCTACTGATAACGGGAACCACCGAGAAATAGATCTAGGTAGAACACAACCAGGACCGATGGCAGACGGGTGAAATGAACGGTGACTAATGGCCCAAGAGGCTTCCATAGAGATACGAAGAAGCACCCGTGTGGCGCGCCGGAACTGCTAGACGACCAGCGTGTCCCGTGCACGCCTAAGACAATACAAAAGACCAACCTATCTACCTACAACCATAGGAAGATGGTGATATCGAATGAGCCCGCATCAGAACAGAACAAGCAAGGCTCAGTGACCGTGTTCGGTGATGCAACAGAATCAAGGAAGGATAATGTGTATGGTCTGATGGCTGTTTACGCTGATTGCATCGTAGTCGGGGGAGAGCATCATTATGTTGCTACTAGGTACCAGGTCGTTGAGGACACTCTAACCCCTCGCGCTACGTGATAATGGAATACGACTATTGGGAATGGTCTGGCATACTTTCTACTAGTAAACTGAAAAGGAACCGGGATGGAGGAGCGGAGGCGGTGAGATGGGCAAGCTGAGGAACTAACGGCGAATCCCGCATTGCATTGACGATCCTAAACGCCTGACGTACTTGAATGTTTTATTCTCTGTTTCGTTCCCTCCTGCCTACCCTTGGAGTACTTGAGAAGCCGACGAACCGGCCCCTACCATCCCATCTAGTTTGGGGCTAGCTCGCTCCGCCACTACCGTTCAGTAGGGTAGGCCCCCCTACCATCCCATCTAGTTTCTAATAAGCCAGCCAACATAAGAGACGTAATGACGACTTACGGTGGAACGATTCCCCATCGCAGCCCCTGAATCCATACGCGATTGAATGTCGCTCCAACATGTCGCGCCACAAAGGGAGGGCATGTCGTGCTAGCATTCCTCACGCTAGTGATCTTGCATCCTCTCGCATCCTCCCATGCGTATGTGCCCCCGCATTTAGTACACTCCCATGCGTATGTGCCGCCCCCGCATGCAACCATCTCTCTAGGTTAGTTAGTGGCGGTACACGAATAAAGGATGAGAAGAAAGCAAGCGGAGGACCTGTATCTGGAGTTCACCTGACCTGTGATGCGTCGCCTCCGGAAACCGAAGCACCAACTAACAGCAACCGAGCGGTGTTGAGATACCTCACTATCTATATTGAAGGCATACCCGTAGCCAGCATATTGACTGCCGACGGTGACTTTACCTACGTGAGAGGTGAGTGTACGACTCTCCGGACTACCCTTATGCGGAAGTTGCCGCGTAGCCGGCTTCACGGTATAGAAGAGGGAAATGGTCCTCCCTGGGCGCAGGGCGGGCTCCCACCACCCGAGCGTGTTGCCGCATGGGAAACCTCAGGTATCGAGACGAAGGATGCGAGCACGAGATGGGATCAATCCACGCGCCGCGCATGCGTAACCCGATAAACTGCCTCCTGCATGACATATATTAACTCACCACGATGACGACAGTGTGTAAAGTGCTTCTCAACTAGCCAAGGTAGCTTTGAGAGTCAGGTGAGCAAGGTACTTGCCACTAATACCTGACGTATGCGACCGGTGGCCCACCGCCTGATCGTGATAACTAAACGCATTGTACGACTCTGGCGGTCGCGCGCACATCTCTCTCATATTATATAATCATCTCTCTCATATATAATAGCCGTTGTTATAGATATATAATAGCCGTTGTTATAGTGAAATCAACGCAGCATACTGGAGTGGAGCTGGTGGGTCGATCAAGGGATAGGGAAAGGAAACAGATTGTACAGCGGGTGTACCGAGGCATCGAGAGGGACTAAGGGTAATTGGATACGACAGCGTGAACTTCCAAGAACCCGCCCACCGGCCTGATATTGGGTGGGGCTATCGTCAGCTTCTGTGAAAGGTGAGCCCGCAACCGCAACAAGAATAACCATGTGCTGTGGTGTCAACGCGTGGAATAACCATGTGCGAATGGTTGTGATAGCGTTAGAGAATGAATTGTTATGCCACGGTGGCACTCAGGCCACGCCCTAGCACATACATACTAGATATTAGTGGGGCGTACTCTTATGGAGTGAGGTGTTGGCAGAACACGAACTACCTGAAGCACCCGGCACGCCGCTCGACTAGTAACGCCCTAGCTCCCGCTCGATACGGGCGAGGAGGCCTGTCGCCAAGACCCCTCTCTGGCTGGCTTACGTAACACGAGACGAACCCGACATCGTGTTGTCGAGGCGAGCCCGACATCGTGTTGTCGAGGCTTTATGATGCGCAACCATCAGGGCGTTTTGTAACTCCTGATCGCCCGAAGGCACCGACATCCCCCCATGTGTGAGGTCGCCAAGGCACACCTTGTCAGAACGAGACAATATGCTCTGCTCTGATACCGCTGTGCCGAGCCGGCACATACTGGTACGCGAATCGCTCTCTCTGAAAAGCCTAGTGCCAAGTAATCGGCCCAGTGCCTGGATTACGTCAGTGCGCGATGAAATCTAACCCCATATGTACGGAGCACACACCGGCATTTATATGCTTGCGTTAGAGAGGAGACGTCTGCAATACTGCACTTGAAAGGCTCAAGATCCGCCTACGCTACATAGCCGATTTCCGCCCGCTTATGCCACAGACTACCTACTCTGTCACTTGCGCTCGGAAGAGCAACCGACTCTCCCTACCAACTAGACCCCCTTATATACGATCAAGTACATTTACCCGTACTCGATAACCCTGCTCCAACCCTGCGATATACGGTAGCGGCAATAACATGGTTGCGTTACGTTTACGTTATTGAGGTGGTGGTGGTGGCGATCAAGGATTCCATTCGACAACGTGTGAGTAGGGGCTACTAGCGATGACCAAAGTGCCTACCCCCCTACCCCCACAACCAAGAGGACGGACGCTGGTTGGGCCACCCATCCCATATCCGCGCTTAGCAAGTAGAACCGCACCGCTAGAACCACCTCAGTGGTGATCGGCCATTGAAGTTACACCGGGACAGAAGACGTGTATGGTGATGGTGGGTGATGGTGATTGTGGGTGGGGGTCCGAGGACATTGTCGAGTATGTGAACCACTGTTACCCGGTCTGGCTAGATGGAAATAATGAGAAGGAAGAGATGCGCAATGCACGGACAGTTCGAACACAACTCGAACTAGAAAACCGAAGACCGCAGAGGGTTGGCCAGGGGAAGAACCCCACCTCAATAACTCGGCGCGGCGAGTGGATGGAGCCTCACGCCTATTCTTACTCTATCGTTCACGTTAACACAAACTGCTATCTCAAGGCAATGTCTGAAAGCACTATCAGATCGACGCTCTGCTCTATATCAAGAGACGACGTTAAATGGCGGGGTTGTTATATAGAGGAGGTGTGCCGCTCCTTTGAATCACTCAACTGTCCTGTCTGCTAGTGGTAGAACATCCTACCCGTGCGGTTCACTCTAGAGAAGCCACGCAATTCCAGCCCTGAGCTATCTGCCGTATTGTGTTGGTGGAGGGCTAGTCTTCGTAAGGCCCAAGGTTTCACCATCCAAGGAATTGGCTTAAACCGACTCCCGTCGTACGGGGCACTGTGCTGCTTCACACTCCCGACTAACTAACCATCGCCGTCGTGCGAATGCATGGTTCTAGCGACCATCCAACCAGCCGACCCGACCGTGAGCTACTACCTTTCTCTTGTTGAAACCACTTCAGTCTAGTGGAATAGAACTGACGTGAGGACTCGATGATGCCCCCCCTAGACCTGAAACAACGGCCGATGAAGAGACCCCGCTGCTTGCCTGCCTGATAATAGAGACTACCACGGCGAACACTGAACCTTGCCAACGATGCACGAAGAAAGACGAAGAGATACGAACATGAGAAGCAGCGCCCTACACATATGCCCGAGCCCCGGGGTTATATAGAGAGGTGCACGAGGCGATGCTGTACGCTCCAATCGCTAAGCCATACAGTCCGAACCATATACACGGGTGGCCTCGAAGGCCTGACTACGCCGTCTGGTTGTGTCGCATGGATTCACGCCTTTCACAGAAGCTGACGATATGACTTGTCGAAACAAACCGACTGAAACAACGCATGGGTGGGGTTAGTTAGTAGTCCACCAGATGCCGTTGAAGGCGACTATCCTAGATGAGAGAAGAAGCTTAAGCCAGCCGCCTAGTGATGCCAGGCAATATCATCCGTGGGTCTACCCCCGCGCACCGCCGTCTACCCCCGCGCACTAGGTGGGGGCTGGCCACCCAACAATCGAAAGAGCTGTCGATCTGCAACAACTGCGTACGGATAGACTCTATCTCTGATAACCGTGACCCATTTATGTAGCAGGCTTTCGACTAAGGGAAACCAGACTGAGTAAGGATGGACATGATACGATATATATAGAATCGTTATGTAAGGCTAGACACGAAAGGCGCCAGTAAGTAGTGCGGAAAACGAATGCACACTTACCCATTGGTGCAGCGCTTTATACGGAAGGGCTGTAAGGCGGAAAGCAACGACCCCGCCCGGCGAACAGACCTACATGTGAAACTAGAGTCCATCTATCATTCTGTATGATTATGCTCACGACAGCGGCAATGTGCCGGGTGTGCGGTAAGACGAATGGGTAATTAACGCTCTCAATCGAAGCACAACTGGAACCTTTCACTGTCCCTTTAGAAAGAACTACAAGCATGAGCCCACCTCAATAACCCGCGTTGTGTAATTACGCTGGTACCAGGTCGTAGAGGACACTCTCCCCCATCGCGCTGCTGGGCACTGGAATATAGGAAACTAGAATGTGCTTCTTGAACTTCTGCATATGGTAATGGAAACTACCAAGTGAACCTGTGAACTAACGGTGGCGGGGTACCTGCCAATGAACCGAGGTAAATGCAATACACCACATTGACTAGAAACCGCATACTAGGGCTTGCCAGTTATACGGCAACGACTCGTTCCTACCTCCCCAACACGGGAAAGGCGCAGTAGTCATCAACCTGAATCAAGCTCGGTGGGCTATGCACGCTGCTACCCGGCAACACTGCGCAAGCCCCCGGCGTAACGACCGTAGCTATATGTTTCACTCTTCGTGTAACCAGTTAACAGATAGCATCGGACGCAGCTTGAGCTACCCTTTATTGAAATACATAGGCATAGCAACTCCCCGTTATGGAATCATCCCTACAGGTCATCCAGATGTAGGTGTGCAGGAGGAGAAAGAGACTTGTGGGTGGTATCCGATGACCTTTTGACTGTATCGCAGCCTCCTAGGGAAGGCCGAAGACGCGACTCATGTCGGCGTGTAGGCGAGGAGGCACCGCCGCTATCTATCCTAAAGCATGTCGTTACACCATATATGAAACACACTACCGCGATGCACACGTGTCAAGGGAGCTGATGACCGCCCCCACCTGCACGACTTGGTTGATGACCTCATGTAGGGCTATACCTAACTCACAACTCCTCAGTCAATGCGGTTCAAGGTCTTCGAGGCGAAGGCGGGCCTGGGTGGGCAATACACGATGCGGACTATAGCACCGTTAATACGAGATCGGTTGGCTACCATGGCAGGAATTCAACGTCAACGGAAACTGGTCAGGTGCTGCGAGAACGACGGACTGAACACGGGATCAAGAGATCGCGAGCGATAACGCTTTACCGAAGGAAAGACCCCACGTAACTCCTACTGGGTGGGCTTACGTAGCTCAAAGATGTCCCGTTCGGCACCGCACAATCCCATAAACCGAACGAATGAACATCCGCCCACTCTCTGACCTGACTGGCCAGCCTAACCCGAACCCACGACGTGAATCGGCTTGTATCTGAACTTCAGGTTTAATAAGCTCCAGGACCTCAATGGAAAGGCGGGACCAGCGGCCACACGCGCGACCGACCCACAACAACGAATGGACCCACCGGCCCGCTGCCTGGACGGCTCTACCTTCCACCCCACCTGATACAAATACCTTACGTGGTAGGGATGCACGCGATGCGAAGCTACCATACTCACTGCTCCAACTGATGCGTAACTAAGTGAGACCCCCTACCTACCCTACCCTACCCGTCATATATATGACATGACATGACGTTTTTGTCTTGTTTTGTTTTGTTTGTTGTCATCCCTCAGTTGACTAGGTCGAACACCAGGACCAACCAAGAGCGGGGACAAAGCGAGGTAACTTATGGCGGAACGAGTAAACAGTTTTATGCCCTACTAACACCAGACAAGAGACTACTGACTTTCGCCGACTCGAGAACTATGTTGACTTACTGCCCCTCATCGTTACCCCGCTTTTCGTGATAACGGCAGCCTCGCTTACGTAAGCCACCTCAACCATGTTGCAACTCTGGACATCAGCATTTACCAGAACGAATAACACAATGCGCATGCGGGCAACCCCGGCCGGCCAGGGCGAGCCCACCGGTACAAGTGAACTAGCCACGCTGCCTCCCCAACACAGAGAAGGAACATATATCCCAGCGCTCCGAGCACCGTAACGTCACAACCGTATAGTCGTGCGGCTCCGCCATAAGTTACCCCGCTCCTCGCTGGTCGACTGCACTTAGGCCGACAAAGATCACGAACTGAAATGCGCGTACAGTGGCTAACCCCGGTCCGGTCCAGATCTATGACGAAGGGCGACAGCCGAAACGCACGAAGACAACCAACAGGCCGACTACCGCCTGCCGAAACGGTGCGGAAGCTGCAGATGAACGATGTGTGCGGATAAGCGACAACGGACCACTAGCCCAACCCAGATAAGCACCATCATACCAAGCGAAACCACAGGATGAACCGACGTTATAATGCCTGGAATGACAAACCGCATATAACAGCGTTCCCTACCGCAGCATATATGTGTGTGGTTAACGCACGCGTTGTTGATTCACGGGAAACAGGGATCTATCTAGATACTGACGTACGAGATAGATCGAAATATCAAGTACGTGCTATTCAACATCACATTCGTGAGGTCTTACGTCACTGAAAGAGTGACCCAACCCTGACTCGACTAACTCAAGATACTTGAAGAAGTCATGCTCCCCCGCTCAGTCTAGCGGCGCCTCACTGCAGATACCACTGCTGTAGCTGTGCCCGCTGTAGTGGGCCAACCTCTTCTCTTTACCCTGCATATGCGGGACCTTCGGTGTATGAAACAGATGCGTCCGACCCCTGGGCAACATGAGCTGCACTAACTGCAATAAGTATCGTGCCAATAAGGTTGTGCGGCACAACACCTTCGGTCATCTGGTCCAACATGCGAGTGACTAAGAAACAGATTTTCTGTTGTTACCGTACCGACCGCCTGCGTTGGTGGGCGAACCGGGTTGGTCCAGAAAAATCGAGATATTGTTGACGTACGATCGAGATATCGTTGACGTACGATAGATCCATCCATCTATATACCCCACCATACACCGGCTCGTTGCACTCGCCCCTTGGGGTTTGACCGCCCGTCTGACTGGTAAGGTGAACCATTTATGGTGGCCCCGGCAGCCGGCTCCATGCAGCCCCAACGAGAAATGGACTCACGCTTCGCCCTCCGTTATCTCGACCCGGAACAGATACCAAGAAAGAAGGAAGTCCCAGTAATCCATTGAAGCACTTACCATACGAACGAGGACCCAAACGGCAGAACGAAGAAGACTGATAGGAGAATCGTTGGTGTTCCTCAAGCTGTCTATGATCCCCCACCTCAATAACGTAGAATCAACACTCTCTAGAAAGCACGTGATCTGGCAGGAAGGAATCGTAGACCTATAGACACTCTATATCCCAACTCGTTGTTTCTGTGTGAGGCCGAACGGCTGAAGCGAGCTCAATGCAACACCGTTTATGCCGATTCCGCTGGTCGAATATGGGCGCCCAAGCCGGCAGGGCAACTACTGCTAGCGGTCTGTCTATTATTGTGACTATCTACGTCCTAGTGAATGCCGGGAATTGGGTGGGGCATGTCAGGGAACCGAACTCAAGGGAACCTAACTCCATACTAGCAGATACCATGAAACACGGATGGCGGCGGTGAACAAACTTCGTGTTGAGCACGGCCCCACATAGCGATTTCGGACCTACTATATGCATGCCGCCAGTTAATCATACGTAGAGGATCTGAGCAGGTGCGCGCGTGTTGAGTGAGCGAAGCGACAGCGAAGCGTTCCACCTTGATATAACGGGAAGGGAGAGAGCGAAGCGAACCCCTGGACTGACCGCTCCCCATTTATATGCGCGAAAACCTGGTAACTACGAGCCTGAACCCGTGCACGCGAACACAGAAACTGGTTGTTGGTGTGGGACCCCAGCCACAAAGGCTACAGACTGCAGCGAGTGAGCAACTAGTTCCCAGGGCTAGCGAGGTTCGTATTTGTTGGGTAGAGAAACATCATAAGGATCTAGACGATATGTTCATGCCCGGCAGCTACAAGTGAGCGTACAACGACGCCTCAGGGGAGTGGGCGAACGAGGTACGTGGCTAGGTTCTATATCAACAACCAGCGACTAACGAACGCACCAGCACGACTATAGAGGTTGTGCGCACCAGCACCGTCAATAAGTGCCAGGCCACGTATGCATACCGTCCCGCACCAGCACCATTAGAAGTTCCTGTTGACGTGTACCTGAAAACAAAACCTCCATGCGCCCCGGCCATCGTCACATAGAAAGTTGGCTCTTTAAGCCCAATAATGCGATCCACGACTCCATAGCGTTTGTTGGCTCCTTCCTACACGTGCGTATCAACCCCAGCCAGCTCAGTAACGCATGTAACGATGTCAGTTGGCGGTGTGCTGCCGTACACCATATACCCGAACCTCCCCACGCTTTAGAACTAACGGCTTGTTACCCGCCCACCGTACGTCAATAACTGTTCACGTGTACGTACAGGTTCCGTACGGAAGGGGAAGGCTACGTATGCAACCACCCAATAATGCGAATCGGGGGTATGCAGTGAACCGGAACCGTCCACATATACGCTGCCTTTTAATATGCGCCAACCCCGATACAACCACCGTCACAACTATGTGGCCCCTGCCCAGTTATGTACACGGTGGGCTCGACCCCGAACACAGCAGCTACAGAGTATGCGGGCGCCACCACTTCGGTATCAGGACGTGAGCCCGTCGACGTCTATCAGTATGCACCCCATACGACCCCTCACTAAGTCCAAGGTAGTCAATCACCCGTGCAAGCTTCACTCACTCGATGTCACTGAAACATCACTAGCAGGGGTGGGCCCCCGAACCCAAGCTCCTACGCTGTCCCTGTAGCCGGGTAGTTTCCATATAGGAGCCACATCGACTGAAGTTACGTAGCGGGCAGTCCAAACACAACACCTCCATGCACCCCTGCCAGCGCGCGCACCTTCGTTACAGGAAGTCAGGGCAGTTGGAAATACTTCCCTCGTAACTATCCCGACCCCGAACCGATACAGTGAGCTCAGCGAACAGCCGCCCCCCACCGTACGTCAATAACTGGTAGCCAGTGAGCTCAGCGAACCACTATGAACCTCCGACTCCTTAAGGCTACGAGTGAGCTTATCCGCCTGCCTGTGTTCATTGTTTCTGTGTTCGCGTGCACCCCACAACTCCCAACCCACCCACGCTACAGGCTCAGCCGCCGCATTATTGAAAAATACCCTACCTCTTGAAGCCCTGCCAGCGTCACATGGTCGTTGTTAGACTTTATTAGTGTTGGTATTGACCTCGACACTACACCCCATCAATCGACCGCACCAGCACCTCCCGTTGTGAAGGGGTACACGTTACCGACCCCGAACCCAAACTCCGTAGCCTTCCCCGCTACATAACCACCCGGAACAACAACTATATAGAAGAACTGTTCACGAGCCCTACACTGCCGTTTGTGAGCAACTAGCTCCGCCTGCCCAACACGCAACTACAAACCCGAACCAACAACGGCAACTACGGGGTTATATAGAGAGGCCGGGCTGGCTGGGCTTACAGAGCCACGAACTTCCGATCACGTACTGAGCTTGCATGTCCGATCACGTACTGGGCTGGCTGGGGTGGTTGCATACTTATTTTATTCCTCGCTGGCTGGGGAACCATCCTGTAGAACACTCCGACTCCTACGACTCAATACGGCGTTTACGAGGGAGGAAAGGCCGCTATGTGGCGATGTAGCTTTCTCCGTACCTGCCAGAGCGAACTTGGCCACCTTTCTATATACCCCCGCATCCATATAGTGAGCTTTGCTTTCCGCCTGCCGAGGGCAATGAATCTTCGAGTTGATCCCATTCCATTGGTCGAGTCTTATGGGTAGGGTTCACCGCATATGTATAACCCAAGATACTGCTGTCTATTTCACTCCTTCTTCCTCCAACCCGACCTATCGATATGCCTTCCTTCCTAGAGTTGGCCTGTGGGGATCCAATAACTCGTTATGGGGTGTACCCAAATCTTCATAGAAAAGTCTCAATGAAAGCCCCTATTTGGTATGGTACCGAAGATCTCTCTACCGGCACATACAAGACTGAAGCTTGCTCGCCCGGAGTCGACTTTGCCAGTATATACGGTTATGGTCCCATCTTCAGGAATGGGAATTCAAGCAGCGCCGGGTGCACCCCGTACTTACCCCTTCCTATTCCTCATAAGCTCCCGCTTCACTCCTTCGTTCCTCTCCTCTTCAGCAAGCGTCAAGCTTATATCAATGGGGCCCCCCACCGCACATATAACTAACTAACGGTACTGCCGGATATGCGGGGCCTATTCGGGCAATAACATATACATGCCAAGGGCTGCGTAATATGCAAGGGTTTATCGTTACAAATCAACTCGTGATAGGGCTACGGAAACGCAACTGCACTAGCTCACCTATCGACCCCGCGGCCATTATCTTCTCAACGCCCCGCCCGTACCCATGAGATTCACTAGGGCCGGGGATAATTTATGTTGTATACAAGGGGTTCCATCCACAGCGTAAAGAACCCCAGCAAGTGCACGTATACAAGGGTTCCATCCACAGCGTAAAGAACCCCAGCAAGTGCACGTATACAAGGGGGGCATGTATCATCACTCGTGGATCCCTCTCCGGCAACATGACCTTTAACACCATAAGAAAACGCCCTCACGCGTATACTAGGCCGCCCACCATGTCAATCTTCCTTCCGGCACTTTTGGAACAATAACGGATATGGGGTACGTAGGCTTCTTCCCCTCTCCGGCGGGAAGAGAAGAGTTTATATGGAGCACTGAACTAAGCCGGGGATTCAATAGCGTCGCAAGCTTATATATTGGATGTGGGGTCGACTCGAAGGGTGAAAATCATTCCTTTCTACGTGGGCCAGCCAGTAGGGATCTGATCGCTAACATCCATCTCCTGATCCATTGTTTATCGATTTGGCCGGGACCATCAATAGTTGTTATTGACGGTGGGGTGGGGTGCCACTTTATTCCCTCAAACGCTGGCATGGCTATCTAACTAGAACAGAGGAGCGGTCACTTCGTAGTCTCGGGCGTACGGGGTGGGCGGAAGGAACCCGCGACGGGAGCGCCCAAGACCCACCGGTACACAACCACCGCCAGCATCGCCAGTGTTAGGAAGGTTACCAAAGCCAGGAAGGTTCCCGCTGCATTCTGGTACCGACAGTATGCGGGAATCTGTATCCAGAGAACAGGGGAGTAAGAAGGAAGGTTCGGCCCAGCGAGGCATTACTTATGATGTCTCAATATCGGCAGCATAGCCACAACCATATTACTTAGCGTCAATTGTCGATATCCACTCTTGCATCCATTCCCGAAATCCGCAGGTTGGTGTTCCCACGTGGGCTAGGTAACATCAGCAACGAATCTATGACCTAATGCACCCGTGTGCGGTCTACCAGTAATGGCCCCGCACCATAGCTGGCTACGTGCAATATCTACAATCCAAATATCTGATTCCTCGAACACGCGTCATATGGCGGCGGATCCAAGCCATGTTCATCAAGTCAGGCAAAGGGGAAGCACCGTTCCGGTCGGAATGTTGCCTTTCGCCACATACCCTAGCTTATCCAATGGGGCTGGATGGCCAATTTGTTACGTTACGCAGCAATAAGAGCAGTTATTGACGTACGGTGGGGTCACAAGTGGCTTAGGTTTCGGATGGATGCCACGCTAGGTAGTCCGCGGGAACCCACCCACAGATGGAATTCAATTACCAAGTAAGGGAAGTTGGGTAGCGCCTAACACGCCCCGATCTCGGAGCTGCCGGTCAATTTCGAATACGTCGTACAGTGAGCCCACAGACTAGAGCAATATAGAGGTGGTAAGTACAGTATGTGCATGACCCGCCCACCCAGTGCATATAGTGCGCAGGGCGTCAAACAGACCCGTCGATAGTCACAGACGATTCCATGTCGAACCGCTGCGACCGAGCATCCCATAACTGGACAACTCGATCGGTGGGATACTCTCGATGTCCCCCGCGTCAACTTACTAACTTCATTTTCATTACATACGTAATTGCTGCCCCCACACCACACCACACCACACCACACCACCTCAATAACGTAACGTAACGTAACGTAACGTAACGTGCTTTGATCGTAACTATCGGGAGGAGGTAGTACGGCAGCCTATGTGCTTTCCCTATAGCTAGCTAGCATGCCCTTATGTGAAGCACTCGCATCGACACCCATTTACGAGTCATAGGTCAGCAGGCGATAGTGGGTCAAAGTCCACGGGCTTAGCGGAGCAAGGTGAAATACCTGACCTCATCTTCTGCACGCAGCGGTAGCGCAGTACCTTTAGGGGATTGGAGACTATGGGCAGTTCACCTAGTAGTCTTGCGACCAGGACCGCGAAGGAATAGAGAGATATCAATTCCCCGCGAGGGAACACTCCGTTTACATAGAGAGCTTTCAATTGGGCAGCGTACCAATCCGATGCCTATAGGAAGAGACCTCCCCCCAAGAACCATGTTGGCGGGGGATCTTGATCCGAATATGTAGCACAGTTGTCGAGGTCGTTTGTGATGCCTTGTACGACGTCCTTTTGAGCGGGGAGACACACTGGTCGGTTGCACGTGGGTCGTTAGTGATAGAGCAGCCAGGAGCGGTGGGACCCAGCCGAACTCCGACCCGCGCATAAGACATAGCGCCGTGGATGACTCCATCCTTTTCCGGGCCGTCAACGGTGCTATGAACATGTCATGAAACAAACCAACCGCAAGATCTCGGAGGGATTGATTGATTGATGTGCCCCGGCAGAGCCCACCGAAAACCCGGCAGCAGGGCTAGCGTGTAGACAGGTTCTAGCAACTATGTAAGCCGTCAACGCAGCGGGCTATCACGACTCAGGCTACAGGGGGCTTACCTGACGTCCTGATAGAGAGGTTTCAGAAAGCTTCCCAATCCGCCCCTTCGGGATCGGACAACTCAATGCCCCGTACTAGCGGAAGTGGTCCCACCTAGTATCGTGAGTCGAGTCCAGTCTGCCGGATTCTCTGCACCTCACCGTTAACGAAACGGCACTCCCCATGAGCTCGGCTATCGCCTCCCCTTCCGTCGTGGTATTGAAATCGGGCGATTCGGCCCCGTAGGGAAATGCATGGACCCGACCGTACATGCGGCTTAGGAAACACACCACACCACACCACCACCACCTCACCTCACCGTTACGAAACGAAACGCACGCACGCAGGCAGGCAGGCAGGCAGCCGCCGGGCCGGGCCGGGGGGGAACTATCCTTGGCACATAACTGTGAAAATGCTATGCAGGAAGAGTGATCGCTAAGAGCACGCGTGGGCGAAGCAAGCACGTAACGGAGAGCGGAGAGCAATTCGGAAGCCGAACCAACCCTCATTCTGCATGCCTCTTTCAAGCCAGAGTGGGCCGCCTATAGACTACCATTGCACTTTTGTGTGTTTCCACCCTATGACCGACACAATGAGCAGCGTATTAGTGAGCTCATTCGTTGGTATGGTACCGCTGCCCAGAGGGGCAAGGCAAAGTGACGCACTATGCCATCCCAGTCGCCGTACCACACTCAGTAAGCGCAGCGTAGCATTGTCATTGAGGGCATGTCACACAGGCAAAGTAGCCTTATACGTAGTACGACTCACTACCGCATACCTACACACGCGCTTGCAAGGAGGCCCATAGACCAATATTCGGTTTATGTGCGGTGCCATGAAAAGCACCCTTACCTTACGTAATGAGTCTATCCGAAGCATGGTCGTATATTCCCGTCCCGATTTACTTGCTCAATGGTGAAACCATAACAATCCAGCGTGTCATAACAATCCAGCGTGTGCGTGCTACGGATTATGGAGAGCAGGTGCGATGGATAATGGAGATGGAATAGCTGTTGGTTGGTTGGTTGGTTGGGACACCCTATGGCACTTCGATAAAGAGGGAAATGAGCCACCCCACCCCACCGTGCGTCAAACTAACTAACTGACGCCGATAGCCTGCACGTAACTGTCGTTCTGGTAGATAAGGAGGGAATTGAACAAGCAGATGTTGCTTTCGCGAAGGTGAGAATCAGCCGTATAGTGTGGAACAAGTTGGTGTAACTGAGTTAGTTGTTGGCGGGGAACAACACGGGGTAAGTAGTTCCGTGATCCCGCTATAGTTCTTCAGTATGCGAGACGTGCTCAATTGGGTGAGATGGTTGAAAACGATCGTGCTACCCGTACACCCCATATAAAAAAGTGTCGTACACCTACCAACTATATGATGGTGTTTTTCGTAGTAGTCCGAGGGGTTGGTTTACTGAAGCACATGCGATCTATGCTCTTCTTTTCTATGTAAGCACACCTTGTAACGGCATGGTGCGTTTACTCTATTCCGAGACATCTTCGCTGGTATTGATCCGGAGTTGGATGCTCAAGTGGCTCAATCAATTACGTAACTGGAGCATTCAACCGGGATCCAACTACGAAAACACAAGTCGTATGATAGACCTTATTAAGGATCTTTATTGAAGAGGCTTACGTAATGCCATCTTGGACGTCCCCCATATCCGTACGCCGTACGCATATAGTGGAGTGGTGTTTACGGAAGAGGCGGAAGCTCGGAAGCTATGTTGGAACAGACTGAACTGGCAGGGTTATATACCATGGGCACCACGGCAACAGTGGACGGTTACCATGTGCACCACGGCAACAGTGGACGGCTTAGGAAGGCGGAACAGTTATTGACGTACGGTGGGCCCGAGAATTCGTATAAAGCAAGCGGCCAATAGGACTTGAACCGCAGGCAGTATGCAGTATGCAGCCTATTCGCAGTATGCAGCCTATTCATATGGTGGACGGTGTGCGAATACCCCTGTCCTATCCATGTGCACGATGGACGCTCTTTCTCTACAACATTCCGTTATCTTGTCACCCGGGGCGATCAAGTTGCCCCGGGACGGCACTAATGGTTCACAAGTTTCTGTTGGAAACAAAGGTCTACGTCCTGGTGGAACCGTATGCTCCCAGCTTTTAGACCCAATCTCTTACGTCCTGGAACCGCATTTATTGACGGTGGGGGTAGGGGAACATTTTTCAAACACAACAATGAAGCGGGTAGCGGGGATCGAACCCGCATCTAACGCTTGGAAGGCTAGGGGAACTAGTCGACACGGCACTTTATGCCTATGCGCGAAGAACCGAACACAACCGTAAACCGCATCATTCGGCTCCACTAACATGTTGTACCCGTCTAATAACACGATAATGCAGATTCGCCACTTCCACATGGATTCAAAGTGCTAGTTACCGACCGGAACCATATGGTCTATGTTTCCCGGGTTGACACCCCACAGAGACTATATAGCATATTGGAATGTAAAGGGCGAAGCGACCCACCCTACTATATGGTATGGTATGGTCATATATATCCGGGTTGACACGGCATGCTTCGATTGGGAACCGGGCCGAGGGCAAAGCGACCGTAGACACACGCGTTTAGTTGGTTTTGTTTCCCGGGTTGACACTGTTGCGTACGCGTCAACACAACGGATCCACGTCAGCCAGTTTCCTACGTATATTATGGTTGGTGTGTATAACATGCGGCATTGAACGAGGCCAGGCGGTACAGACACTTTATCGTTTTCCCTCTTCAAACCCAACCCAAGAAAACGATGCCTCTGACAAGGAAACCGCATCATATGGTTGGCATAAAGAGGGAAATGACCTTTGTTGAAACCACGTTGGTAACCACATGACGGCTTCTACAATGAGTTACTTGCCTGGTTACCAAAGGTGCTGACCTGACTTCCCCTTGGTTTCACACCCACCCAGTATGGTTCGGGCTGTGGCGAGCTGTTACCTCTCTCACCACCTCGTCTCAACGGCTGGGTTCCAAACACCCTCGGCTGGGTGGCTTGAGATTGGGAGACATCTAGAGCTACATTCGCCTAGTTGGCTATCGAATAAACTCCTAACAGTGCCGTGGAAACCAGCTCATCAGTATATGGGGCTTTTTCACTAGCCCCTTGTACGGTTCTGAATCTACCTGCACTCGACGCTCTATCTGCGGTGCGGCATCTGGGCGGGTATTCGCTATAGACACAATGAATCACATACATATGAAACCATGCGGCTCTGAGGAAACCCTCCCTCCGTTCGACGTAGATGGCGGCGGCTACCGGCATTGTGTCAACGCTGCGACTGATCTAGATGATAACTAACAGGTACCGATTAACGGCGGTGTTCATCTGACTCTTACCATGCAGCGTAAGTGAACGAATCGCCCCTAAGCTACTTTGGGCGGGTGAATATGTAACGGAGTTGATAGTTGGTTCCCTGGTTCCTAGTGCTGAGTTGGCAGCTCACATACGTCGAGAACTATCCAAGATCAATAACAGCCACATCAGCTGCATCCATCAAGCACTGGCAGTGCTTCCCAGAACATCCCGTAACCCCTGGATACCAACTATGCATGCGGTAATTCCCCAGGGTCTCCACGCCAGGCAGCTTGGTATGGATCAGGGGATGTTCATAGCTTCGTCAGAGAGGTAGACCGGAGAGGGATCCGAATCCAACATCATAGTCGGGGTTGTTACATCCTAGCCGGGGTTGCGTACGATGGTTGGTAACTAACCCACAAGAGACACACCTCCAAGCTTGCTTCCGTCACAGATGCTTGATAATGTCAGAGACTTCCTGAGTTTCAGTACTGAAGGCCACCTGACGGTCTGAGCCGTACGAAGGGTATGGTGAGGAACCAACACTCGCGGGGAGCAACGTCTATACAGAAAACTGGCTCCTTCAGTCAGAGTACGAAGGGTGAGGGCGTTAGCCATGTAGTTAGTTGGTGGCCGTTCGGTTGAGGAGGGAGGGACTCGGCGGGGACAGTTCCAGCTCAATCGACACAGGGCTAACCTCATTCCCGTAGCGGAATACTGCAAGCACCCCACCCCACCCCCACCCCGCCCATCATATATAGTTGTTGTTGTTGTTGTTGTTGTTGTTGTTGTTGTTGTTCGCGAAGCTTTCCCTGCAGTACGATAGTTTCTGTGTGGCCCCGGCTACATGGACATCAATTTCATTCCCCTCCCCTCCTATGTGGTGGCAGTTACGGGCAGTTGTCACACAATCGACATCGACCGCACGCCCACAACAACCCCTCCGCACCCTAGTACTATTGGCTGTCGGTTCACTGAGCTCACTCGCTGGGACAACAACAACAACTACAGTTATTGACGTACGGTGGGGGGCGCGAACGAACGGGGGGATAAACATAAACATTCGGAGTGTAGCCAACTACTACCCCCGATACAACACGCAACCTTGTAACGCCCCGAACCGGCTACATGGTCGTCGTGGTTCCATCGTTTATGAACCCACTCGCACCTTCGTATCGGTACTCTCACAATACGCTTACAGGGAAATAGAGGTACCTACCGCCACCCCGGCCTCTCTATATAACCCTTCCGTCGTACCAATACCGCTAGCCCACTCAGTAATATCCCTCCTCGGTCACCTTCTCACGCTAGAAACCAGCGGCTTCATGCGCGGGTGTGTTTGTCGGCAGGGGCTCACGTGCACCTCAGTGCCCGGCACCGGTGACTATATACGATATTTGTCCCGCTCGCTAATTAGCAGGTGTAGAGGGAAGCAGCTACAGAAGAGCGTTGTAGGGCAGGTTACGCTGTTCGCTTCGTCAAAATCAAAGTGCAGGGAGTCGGAACTAGTTGCGTGTTGCCAATGGATGCGGGTCGCTCACGGAAGGTCCGCTCACAGGGAAGGGCAGTTGGCTACACTCCTTCGTAACATGCAGCCAAGCCAGCGTTAAGGCGGGGATCTATGTTATTGAGGTGGGGGTATGCGGGCAGGTAACCCTATTACGTAATTCGGTGGTTCCCTTTCCCAACACGCAACTAGTTCCCCGCATCCTGCGTTTACCAGGGGTGAGCGAGCCATGTGCTACTAGTCGCCGTTGATGAATTGGACTGGCTAGCGAGGAGAGGTGAACGTATCGCAGAACCGCCTGCCGTACAAGTGAAGCCAGGCCAGGCAGGTACGACGGAAGGGTTATATAGAGAGGTACTCCGACTGAATAGCGTTGGCTCTGATTCCGGTGTTGTTAGAGGACTGCCCTTCCCTCGCCTCCATGCCGTTAGTGAGCTCAGCGAGCCGCCTCCCTTATTGCCGACACTGCATGTGGCACATACATGTTGTTGGCCCGTTATTGAGGTGGGCCCCGGGCTCACCTCTATATAACCATTCCGAAGTGCGTGAACTGAGCTTATGTGTTTATGATGAAGAGGAACCGTTCCTCGACCCCGAACTTCTATATGGCAGGGGAACCATCCTGTAGTTACGATGGAGCCAACCCCGATACTGACACCCCTGGTACTGTACAACACGTAATCGCCCGGCACCGCACGTTAGTGAGCTGGCTTCAGTCGTGGGACCGGCGTGCACGTATCGTGGTATGTAGACGCGGTACTAGCCCTTTACCCCACAACGACTGCCCGCATACGAACGCTCGGGCGACCCACCAACCAGCGAACCGACAACTGCAGCGAGAGTTTCTGTGTGAGCTGCCCGCATACGCCACCTACTCTTCTACTGGTTCTACTGAGTCAGGCGATTATATGGTTACTGGTTCTACTGAGGGAGGCCGTTGACGGCTTCAGTCGTGGGACCGGCGTGCACGGGATAGTCGAGTTCCGTTATGCTTTCCCCCTGTATGTGCGACTGGGCCGCCTGCCGGCTGGTTATTGAGGTGGGCGTGCCGAGGCTTGTACACCTGGGTAACTACTCTCTATATATGTCAGGTTGTTTAGAGAGTCATCAACCTGGTTGACGTAACAGGCTACAGTGGCCAGGGCTACAGTGTCCTCTCTATATACGCTTACAGGGTTAGTCGAGCTGCCCACATAGCGAACCGACAGCCTATTGAAGTTACTGGGTTTGATAACGATGGGTGGGTTGGGACAACTAAGTCGGACGCCGCTGTCAGGGTTTATAGAGTGTTTGATGTAAAGTGTGTGCGTGGTTGACGTAAGGTGCGAGTGAGCCCACATAGCAACCCATAGACTCGAGTTATATGTGCACGCTGATATTTCCCCCTCCCTGAAGTGCTCATCATGTAATTGGCCCAACGAAACCTGCAAGCATAGGGCCCAACGAAACCTGCAATTATGGGGGATCAACTTGGCTATGGGTGTTTGTGTACGCACCCCGCCCGTGCGTTGTGTGCCGGACTGTGCCCGCTCCTATAGCCCGGACCAACAACACCTCCAGCTTCCGTCGTACCTGATACTGAACTAGTTGCTCGCACATACCTGTAGCTTTACCCGATACAACCACTGGTAAACGCCCCAAGTAGCGTGAACGAGCCCCTTATATAACTAACCGGAGCGAGATTCATTCATAAGCCAGTATCCAGAGTACGTCGTACCGTAGCTGCCTGAAGCCAAGCCAGTCGACGTATACGCTTCCCACGTAGCCAGTCGATTGAGCGTATATAGCGCCCAGGGCGGACGAGGTAAACGGTGGGCTTGCCACGTGTGAACTGGACTTCCTTAGTATACTACTGCTGGTTCCACATACAGTACATATGCGTAATCAACCAGTTACATCAACTACATCTACTAGCCTTTGTTCAGCACCAGCACTGTGGGAGTGGGAGTCGGAGTTTGTCCAACTAGGAATATGTGGCGAGGAAGCAGGCTCCCCCGGTCGTTACTGGGGTTGGTGTCTCCCGGCACCCGCCTGTAGCGGGACCCTTGTTAAGACTTCGCTGCGTGTGGAAGGTGAAGGGGAGGGATATTACGTAGACAACCGTAACGTAGACTCCTCCGACTGTACTAACTCCGACCAGTAGTCTCCGACCGGCCACGAAGCTCAATTGGGCGGGTTACAGGCACTACATAGAGTCGCTGGCTTATTAACGATACGTACTGAGCTGGCTTAACCGGTGAACTCAACCCCACCCCTGAAACCTGTGTAACTATGGTCTCAGTAGCCTTACCACTACACCGACGACCCCTGGTTACCCTTCACAGTGAGCCAGCTAGGTGTCCGGCACCTGCCCTGCGTTAGTGTAACTGTGCTGGATCCAACTCCCTGCCCCGCCACCTCGTACACGTGGCCTGCGTATTATTGATAAACGAAGAGCGCGGAGTGTCCTGCGTATGTGCTGGCTTGGCGCGGTCGATGTAACGTACGTAGGCTACAGTTCGTGTTTGGGGTTACGACGTACCAGTTTTCACTATCAGGGTTTGGGGTTCACACATGACGGACCCTGCCCGCGTACTCCCCACCGGCTCCCCGGGCAGTTGGAACTACATGCGTTCCCTGTAACCCGCCCAATTGAAGGCTTATGAACAGCTGGATCGTGAACAGCCGGATCTAGAACCGACACCTCGCTCCCCGGCTCCTTCGATAGGTTCCGTAGACAACCTTTCTCCGGCTCCGTCTAGTACAGGGGTTTGTTGCTACAGGCAGTGAAGGGGCGTTACAAGGTTGCTCACCCACTCGCACAATGAATGTCCAGATACGCTACATCATAATACAGGCTAGCGGGTCGCTTTAGAACACAGAAACTCCTCTCGATACTTCCTCCGTTCCTGCTACAGACCGACCCATAGTCACGTAGTATCCGGAGCTTCAAAGTCATTCAACCACGCCAGCTCAGTAACGCATGGCTCACAACGACCCCCATATATATAGCCGTAGTTGTCCCGCCCCAGTATGAAGGGAGCGATTACTGGTGTATTAAACCTCGCCACATCTCACTCGACTATGAACTGCCTACGATATAGCCGCTCACTCGACGGCTACAGACGGCATAAGCTCACTAGTTGGGACTGGCTGGGGTTTGGAGTTACGTGCACTACCCAGGGGTACAAATAGCTGTCCATGTAGCTGGGGTTTGATCACCACGTTTATACCACCCTTCGTCAGTGTCGGTTCTAGTGATATCGCCGTCTGCTCGTGCTTGTCGTCAGGGGGTGATGTCGCCGCACGACGTACTGGGGGACACCCAACAACTATGAATCGCCGGCGACTATGTGGGAAACCTTCATGGGGGAGCAACTTGTACGACCCCACCGTACGGCTATGTGCTGGGAGTGTGACGGACACGGCTGGCTGTTCGCTCGACTGTATGAAGGCAGCCGCCCCCGCTACGGGCTGTTTCTGTGTTCGCGAATATTGAATAACACTGCCCTTTGTAGCCAGGTACGCGGCGCACCGACCCAGCGCCCCTGTGAGCCACTAGTTCCTAAGCCGTTATGGGAGCGAAGCGAGCACAGACCTGCCCCTGTCTACGATCTAACAACATGTGGCGCGTGTAACCAGTGAACCCTTTCCTGAACCTGTAGCCGGTATGTGGGATGTTGAGCCTGCGGTGTGGTGCGTGAGCCGTAACTGCCTCCCTCCCGCTACTGGTATTATCTGGACCTCTCCCGCTACTGGGCGCTATATGGACCTGTGCAACACGCAACCGCTGCGCGCTGCTGCCTGCCTGCCTGCCACCCCACCGACCCCGCGGCCATATGCGGTAGTTTACGTAGTTGTAGTTGTAGTTGTAGTTTACGTATACGTATACGTTGTAGTTGTAGTTGTTGTTGTTGTTGCCCCGAACCTGCCCATGTGCGATATGATAAAGTGTAGTGATCCGGCATTTTATTATGAATATTCATCATAAACCTCGCTATCTAACAATAACACCTGGTACGTAACCAACACTTTACTTACGTATAACGCCGGCTACTAATAGCACCAACCATCCATCCCCGGACCTGCATGAACCGTTCCTCGACCCTGGCTTATGAGGAACCGTTCCTCGCTCCCCGCATATGAGCTGGTTGTGTGGACCGGCGTGCACGTGGAATATCAGAATTACACTGTCCGCATACGAAGCCAGTGAGGTATATTGGTGTGTCCGGGTAGTGGGAGGGGGAAGTTGGTTTGTGTACGTACAGTCAGTGAAGGGGTATACACTGGCTCCCCTAATAGTGAGTGCGGAAGGCTCATATTGGTCAGGGTCGACCCTCGGTTTCCCGTACTGGCACAACGTTACTGGGTGCTGGCGCGGGATATTGTTACTTTGGCGCGGTGAGCTGTCTATGTATATGTGGGTAGCAAGCCCCACCAACTACACCCGAACCTTCACACTACTAGGAGAGTTTGGGCTTGGAGGCGAGGAACCCCGGGCACCTCAGTGCGCTCGCCCTTACCTGTAGGCTTCGGAGCGTGCAGTTCGGAGCGTGCACATATCACTTGACAGTAGCGGGTGAACCGGTTACACGCGGGCTACCAGCGTCAATAGCAGGGGAGCGACTAAGGGACCAACACTGATACCTAACGCCTATCAGCACCACCCATTCCCACACTCCCTGCCAGTCCTGTAACCCCAACGTAGTGACCGAAAGCCGTCGTATGGTTCCCCAGCCCGTCGTTATTGGATGGTTCTTTTGGATGGTTATAGGCGCGGGTGTAGGGCAGTGTCATTCATATCGAAACGTGCACGCGGAGGAGGAGTCGGTGTTATGGTTGTCCATTTGTACCGGGTGGATCATACGCTCCGTATACCAGGCGGATCAGTAGCGGGTGTGTCTTCCATACAGTTCGGGTGTGTCTTCCATACAACAACGTACCTCCATACAGCATAACGCTAGGCGGGAAAGGGCTCGTCGTGTAACGCCGTACCTGGGGCTGACGTATCGGGGGAGGGTTATGAAGGGTACCTGGTTTATGGAGCTACAGAGTTTGGGGTTGTGGGAGCGGGCAGTTGAATGTGTCTCTTCCCTGTTCTAATACTTTCCCCCGGCCAGGCCACGTATGCATACCGTCCCGCACCAGCACCAAGCCTACCTTACCCTAACCCACCCTTGTTTTCCATAGCCCCTGATCTCGTGAGCACCTTATCAGTGTGAGCTCTTGCCTGTGCCTGACCAGCTCCGGATCTTGGGCAATTCTCATGAGTGCGGGGGAACTCCCTTCGTTCCTAACTAACCTCGTTGCTGCTCGGTAAACCAAACCAGGAGCCTGTGCACTACCCCTTTACGACTCGACGCAACTGATGGCTCTGGAGATAAAGGACACAGAATCTCCAACTTTACCAAGCGCATTACAAAGGACGTGCTTTTGGAAACACCTCTATGATGGGCCTCTTTACTAGCAATTGCATGGGTCAGGCAACGCAGACCGCCAGCGCACCGCATATAAGTAAGGTAAGGCACCCACCTATCTATGTCTGGCGGGAGGGATCCGTGCGTGCTATGGTCTCTGCCGGGCATAATCAAGCAAGTAAACCGGATGTTCCTCATGGGTGCGCTTCTGATCCCGCCTTTGTGGTTGAAGCACCAAGTGGTGACTACCAATGCATAGCCGGCCCGTAGTAGTTTGTGCCGGGCATAATCGGTGCTAGCTGCCGCTGGCTGGCTCTGCCTGTCCCTGCTACTGCTCCCCCTGTGCCTTAACTCATGTGCCTAGTTGGCTTGGCCTCATGGCTGCTCACGTAGGTAGTAGCCGTCCCGGTCTGTCCAGACACGATATCTGTAACTGGATCTGGGTCTTGATCCGGGTCTAGACCAGGAAGTGGATATGCCTATGCGAGCTATGGCTCTGGAAATTACAGAAATGCTTCTGGGATTGACTAAGTAACTGCAAAACCAAGCTCAGGATCTAACTCTCGAAAGTCGATCATCTCTATCTAACGCATCAGTATCTAGATCTATATAGGGTGGGATTATGGTACCCTCGAGAGAAATCATTCCTCAATAACTATGGGGCATTGGGGAAGCAACTTCCCAGCCAGTATAGAACGGTTAGATGGTTAGAGACCGAACCCTTCATACCATGTGAGGCCTTTGGGAATCGATCCCCGGTGGCCAAACTCTACTATACCTATATGCGTTGAGGTATCATTACGATACTTCATCACGCGCGCACGGTGCCGGCCGATCCAAGGTTGTATTAAGTGTTGTTGTGGATTGCAGCCGATTGAGTTACTGCCGCTTTCCACCATCACTGTCCCAACGATACATATTCGTAAGATGCGAGATCAAGCACTAGTTGGTGATCCTGTTGTTGGTGATCCTGTTCCATAGCCACCAGTGACAGCAATTCGATTACCACTCCTCCGCCGGTTACTTACAGAGAGACGATAAGGTAGTGATGATGGATGAGTTCGCTACAGAGCTGCCTGCCTGCTATATATCCATCCTATCCTATCCAATCCAAAGGTTTCAGCACCAGCAACAGCCTTGTTTACCGAGTTTCAGAAGCAAGGGATCCCTGCCACGTGGGAGTACCCTCATCCACCAGCTTAAGTAGTTGCTATAGAGGCAACACCCCGGTTCGAGGGATTCCAAGTGACTTGATCTCGAACAGCAGCTGGCTGCGCTGCTTGCTATATTAACCACGTAGCCCCACCCACGGGGACCTGAAATGGGCTCTCGATCTCGCTCTATCTCTATATACTCGATCTCGCTCTATCTCTATATACTCGATCTCGCTATATCTCTATATACTACTACGTATACCAAGCCGGTTACTTACAGAGAGAGATGAGGTTGGTGGTGGTGAAGGTGGTTCTAGGTCAACGGGTTCTGAGTCTCGTTGCGTTGATGTATTTATCGAGAGTGACAATGACAAATAGCTAGAAAGCGATTGATCCAGTTCTAGGGCCATAGCCCGCCGCAGCGCCCCTTCCAGTTACAAAGGCAAAGACGGCGGGGTAGCAGTTACCCGATCTCGATCTAGAGTTGGCCTATATCAACGGTTCACCCCCTGCTTATGAAAGGCCGATGCAGAGGAAAATATCGGAGCCAAAGGTGGGAGCAGCATAGGCATAGAACGCGCAAAGGAGGCAAGTGCATAGCAACCGTGCATGGTACGCTTGTTCCTGGGCGTTTTGGATAGCACTAACCGCAGCAGAGGTAGAGCACAGGTGGAGGGGAGGGGGTTCATCCGTCCGTTGAAGAAGCACTGGAAGCGCGGAGCGGCAAAGTCACCTGTTATGATAGGCTGGGCCAACCATATGTACACGCTTCGCTCCTTTCCTTAGGTCCATTATTAACATCCCTATACAGCATGTTTCCAAGGAGGTACCAATTGGGTTATTGAGGTGGGGGTAAAACACCAGTAGCAGGAAGAACGTAAAAGCACCAGTAGCAGCACCGTTATTGACGTACGGTGGGGGCCTCGTCACTACATGAAGCCCAGCCTCTTTTCGTTATGACTAGCCTGCCTCCTTCGTCCGGTTCCTTATCCATGACCCATTGATCCATCAATAGAACAGGAAGAGTACGAAAGGCTGCTGCTATAGGCTACGTACGGCTGGCTACTAGGTTGCGAGTGTGATGATTTTATGATCAGCTAGCGAGGTAGGTTGTTACGGTGAGCATTTGATTCTTGGACATTGTAGTTGCGGCGGGCGTTAGGGTGTTCGTGTTCGATCGACTGGTTTCGCTGTGCGCTCGTGTCTTCGAATGAGCTTATTGGTTCCTTTCGTTGCTGTATCCACTACTGGTGATGGTCTTCGTAAGGGATGGATTCTGCGCGAGATAGTGACGAGGTAAAGGGAGGGCACATTCAGTGGTTCTAACTCTACCGTAGCTCTAGCTAGTTATGCTACCTACGTGCTGCTACCGAAGTTTCCTCTCCTCTTGCTGTCCTTGGTAATTCCTCGATTGGTGAGATTCAGATGGAGGATGTTACAGGCTTTCGAATAGGATGGATCTACTGAATATGCCATACTCTACTAGCTACCTCTTTCCTTGCTTATGAAACGATTGGTACGAAGGAACCCGGTGCACATGGTACATTCACAGGTGATCTCAACGCTTGAGTTGATAATAGGAGGCCGCCTATGGTTACCCGTAGGTTACCCTACCTTATGTAACCGTAGGGTAACCGTAGGGTAACCTGCTGCTATTCAAGTAGTTAGTGTGTTTATGAAAGTGTTTACTCGGTCTAGGGGGGCCCGCCTACTAGCTTTCGGTAGGGCACGGATGGCTATGGATCTTTATCGCCTATAACACACGGGTAAGAGGGGTGATGAACGCAACATGGCGCGAAAATCATGGTTCAGAAGCCAGCGAGCCCCAAGAACACGCACATGTGCGATATACGTTATTGTGCTGTCCGGGATCGGGTGCTACCCAACCAGCTATCTATCTACCATAACCAGAGTTGTTCAATAAACTAGTTGCCGGAACCAGGGGGTACCCCCGATGGGGTGCCGGGCGGGTAGTTGATGCGGTTCGGTATGACACCAACTCAACTGCGCGTTGTTGCGTGTTCTGGGCGAGTGCAAGTGTACGCCCTACAGAAGCACGTAACCCCCCCAACCCCACCTGCAGCGGTGTGCGCCCTACAGAACCCACACGTAACCCCAACCCCACCTGCAGCGGGGGTGCGTATGTACGGGGTAGACGGCTGCAGCGGGGGTGCGTATGTACGGGGTGGACGGTTACCCACATAACCCTAAGCCGATAAGGTCGGTCCCCCATGGTTCGGCGTGGTTGCTTCGAAGCGGGGAACGGGACTGGCATCATACTGAGAGGTTAAGCCACAGGCCAGTGCATGACGCCGTGGGCCGGCAGGTCGATCTGTCATTATCAAGCCGGGGATCTTGACCGGATCTCACTGGCAGATTCAGCCCTATAACAGAAGAAGGCACTTGAACGGTGGCATAACCCTTCAGCCTTCTACGTAAAGTTCAGGTGTGGTACTAACGGACTCCTCACCCGATAGCCGTACTGAACACCCCACATATATAACCGGGTATGCGGGGGTGCGTATGTACGGGCTTGAGGCTAGGCCCGAAACGCTAGAGGGACTTAGTTGTGTCAGTCTGGATACAACAGGTCGCATTGCCATCAACGACCTCCCGTTAACCCACCAGAGCATGGCCAGCTTTTGACGTTAACCCCGTGCCACTTATCCACCGCGGAACTAGCACGGTGGGGTACTGCGGAGCCTGTAGCACCACACCACTACCCCCTTCCTGATCCGTAAGCCAGTGGCCCACCAGAGACTACCCAGATTCCGAGTTTCACGCACCACACGACCATGTTATTATAATACGTGGTCGTGGTTATAATCACAACGATCTAAACCCATGCAAGCCCACCCTTGTTCAACCGCACCCACCGGAGCCCTCTAACAACACAGGAGCCAGAGCAACCAATTGATCACTTAGATGTTATGTTATGTTATAGTTGTGGGGTGGGGTGGGCGTGGGCGTTACCCCGACGGACCAGGACTAGTAACGATCCTGAGCTTGTGCTCGCTCAATACAACACCACCTTCGAAATGGTGGGTTTGCCACACATGGTATCTCGAGCTATAACACATTATGGAGCCTGAGCGAGGCACGCTCACCCCGCTACTGACAACATAACCAACTGCCCGCAACAACGACTCTGTCTGCCTCACATATGTAACATGAAGTCGTGGGCGTGTTACTGGCATGGCTGATTGATGTGCTACAACCATCGCTGGCACGGCACTAGTAGTTCAGGAGTATCTGTTGGCGCCTGGGGTAAGGTGGGGCATCCCGCACGTGGGTTCGGTGAAGGTGGGCGTATAGCCGATACTTTCGTATGGTGGGCGTCGTTGTGCAACATAGTTCAGTGGTGGGCGTGTAGGTGCGTGGGCGTGTCTTGTCTTCCACTGCCGTTCCCGGCCCGCTACCGCTAGAAGCGAACGTCGACTGCAGCTTCCCGCCTCCCAACAAGACAGTGTGTCAAGAATGGAAGCGCCACAAGCCCACCAACACGATGAATGTGATCCCACTTGCGCCATATAAATCTTGTATGAATCTTGCGCGGTGGGTCTGATCTTGTATTGCCACTTGGTTGCGGGCGGTCTCCTCTAATGTTCCAGTAGCGGTGTGTGAAAATCGATACGTCACACTCACCCTTCCCTGCCGTTACGTATGCGTTGATTGTAACCGTGTGGCCCCGTACCACATTAAACGAACAGCGAACACTGCGGATGGGGAAGTATCGTACGGACCGCCTAGACGTCACTGGTTGTTGAGTTAGTTTACCGTGGCTTCCGTCGTGGGATTGAGATCGAGGGGTTGGTAACGTCGCCACGTATGCGTGCGTGGGAAAGGGTATAACGTAGCGAGGGGTTGTACGTAGTTCCACTACGGTGGGGGCGCATAGCGGAAGAGGAGAGTTTGCGCTCAGATACGCATGGCTCACACAAAGGAAAGGCAGCTCATGATACGCACCTACATCCTCTCTATATTGGTGTTATTGGGGAAGGCCAGATTCGGTAACTACGCATCCACCCAATCGCGTACCGTACCGTACCGTACCGTATATAGTTGCTTGCCTGCCTGCCTGTTGGTTGTACACGATGTGTCCAATAGCTGCAAGATATATAGCCGGTGTTGGCAACACGCTACTATCGAACTCCCCTCCGATAAATCACTTCCGCTTCCTCCCTCTTGCCTTCCAGTAGCGGAACTCCCTCACATATGTTACCGGGTTGTGTTATCTCTCTAGTGTGCTCGTTCACCGGTGTAACGCGTGTTACCTGCGACTAGTAGAATGGCTATACCCCTCCGGCAACGTAGTGGGCAGTTGTGTACGGTGGCCTCTCCTCTCCTCTCTATATAACTACTACTCGGGGCGTTGTTGGTTCGGGTAGACAGCGACCGCACCGGCACCTGCGTTGTGCACCACCAATTCCCAGGCGAGGGAAGGGCAGTCTCGTACGGTATGCATACGTGCCCTAACCGGTTTATGTATACGTAGCTAGTCCCTCTCTAACACCGCAGTACGCCGGAGCACACATTTCGATATGTTCGGTCTACACCGGCATGGTTGGACTTCCGGTGGGGCTCTATAGTTCCCACATATGCGTCACATCACTGGCTCATGTAAATGAATCTCTCTCCTCGTGGTCTACGGTTATATAGAGAGGGCGTGGAAGGGTGAACTACGATATATAGTAACGGAGGGGTGTCTCCATACCATATATATAGCTGCTCCACCGACCCATCCATAGTGGAAACTTAGAACCCACAAACACAGTAGGGTGCAGCGTTCCGGCTAGATGTTCAGCTATTGGCTAGATGAGGATTCCACTCTATACGACGAGTATCGAGATATCAGGACTACCGCCATGCGTTACGTAGCGGGGGCGAACCCTGCCTCTTGAAGAACAGCCTCCCGTTTCATAATATTGATTTAAATATGCTACACAAACAGCCACCGGTTGAATACGTTGGTGCATTTCTTTATAAATAAATATTCATAGAGCTGCAAGAAATACAAGTTCGAACATCTAGCCTCTCGCGAACGAGCTGTAGCCGCTGTGTGGAAATATTGGCTCACTGCCTGCCTGGCTACATAGATGTTTCTGTGTTGGCGCATGGAACCCTGGAGTACTGCTGATAGCCCGTCCCTCCTCAGCTTGCTAAACTGGCATGGTTACATGCTAGACCGTTGATGGCTCCCCACGCGCAAGGACGACCCGGCTCCCCTATTTGTTTTCATACCGCTCCGTCCAACCACATAGAGCGAGCGTTTGGGTTTGTTGCGTATATTGGTCTCGGGGCAACCCAATATATTGTCCGGTTGCTCACTGGGAAGGGAAGGCTACGGAGATTTGATTTGTTTTGATGATATACTAACTAGTAGCATAACAAAAGAAATATTCATATATATCCAGCGGTAGGCGGCTCACCAATAGTTGGGTCGGTCTCGTATGCGGGCAGTTGGTCTGGTTGTGTACGGCAGCTGGTAGCCCGCGTGTTCCGGTTCACGGGCAGCCTCCTACATATGTAGGTTTGCGAGTGGGTGAGCACAACCTCTATATAAGCAAGTGCTGGTGCGGTCATGCGGTGCGGTCGATGAACCCAAGACTATTGAAAGAAATATATTGGCAGTATCATGAGCCTTAAGCCCACATAGATGGGGCTCCCCGCTACTGAAGAACCCTTCCCTCGTAACCGCCCGGATGGGGGATTAACTAGTAGTGGTGAGTCCCGCGTCTACACAACTAGTTATTGGTTGCCCCACCGTACGTCAATAAGGTACGTTTTCGCTATATGTTACATATGTTGAATAAAATCAAAATAGCACTAGATATGTGGAAGGGCCTCCCTGAACTAGTGGCTCACTCGACTGGGGTTAGACGCTACCAGGTGGTGAAAGAGGGGGAGCAGAGGAAGGCAGGGAAGACACGCCCACCATGCGCGAGGAGCCCCGGTATCAGTACGTGAGCCAGCGACCAACACCGGCCTCTCTATATAACCGGTGGTGAAAGTGTACGCACCCCTCTATGTATGCAGACAGTTGGTGTAACGAGCTACAGGCAGTTACGGGTTGTAGTTTCTGTGTTCTACTACGTACGGTAGGGAGGTGCGGTCGATGCCTTCAGGGGCGGGGTGTCGATGGAGTGGCTGGGGCGAGCCTAGTAACACCCACCGGTAGTACACGTGAACTTGACCCTAGTACACCGCAAGCACCTCGGTAATACACTGCGCAGTAACTACGGAGCCAGAGCTTTCGATGTGGACATGCTCGCCACACCTTCCGCTCTCTATAGCAGAGTCTAGGTATACCGGTTCGTGAGTTTGATGAATTAACGTAGTGGCCCACGCGTCTATGTAGCCCGGGACGGATTACGTAACGCCCACCACCAACTAGCTACTACACTGTGATTCGTGGGGAAGTGCCAGTACTAGTGTAGGTGTTGTATCGGGGTGCCGCGTTGCTCACTCGATGTTCCAGGGGCACTATAACGCGCGGGTTGCCGGGTCAGGGCTTCCTCGTTCTAGTTCGTTGCCGGGGAAGGGCAGTCCAAACACACCTCCATAATTGGGAAAGGGTTCACCGTCACACGCCACCACGGTTTCTTAGTACGTGTATCAGGGGGCTCAGATAACGCATGTCGCTGCTAGGGGTCGAGGTTCCAAGCGTAACATAGCCTGGCGGGGTCGAGGGATTCCCCACCACACCTACGAAGTGCACGTATATAGGCGAGGTTCGGGTTTACGGGCTATAGGGTGGCCAGTGACGGGATGCGGTTCGCTGGCTAGTAACGGCTGGGAACGACAGGTTCAGGGTTCTTTCCTACACCCCGACACCACTATATACGACGCTGCCTCCCGCTGATACTGATATGGCACGCTTCGCTCACAGGGAACAGAGAGACCGTAGCCAAGTTGCTACCCGTGAAGTGTGGAAGAAGGTGGGGAGCGGCAGGTGGCACTACGGTAGCGGGTGCTTCCCTGACGTAAGCGGGCAGAATACTGTTTCTCTTCACGGTACAGTGAGCATAACGGAACTCGCACATACACCGCGGATACATTAATTCCTCAACACGCCGGTAGTAGTTGTTATTGACGGTGGGGTGAGGTGGGGCCAGAGCAGCCACATCATAAATAGAACGGTTTGTGGGGGTCTCATGTGCGGTATTTCCCGGCAGTAGCTCGGCATCACTCCCTCGTACGTACTGTGGAGCCTGTAGCACATGTGTAGAACCGTTGTTCAGTATGTAACCACCCCTAAGCGTGCTGGACATAGTGAAGGGCAGGGGCTGGTAGAGTACATCGATCGTGCGCGGAGGGAGGACAGTCCGCAGTTCCCGTACAACTACCCCCGCAAAACCTGTGAATGGATTTCCGCGCCAATCAGTGATGCGCCAGTTCACCCACCCCAGTCGATGTGGCTCCGTCCTGTACTTGGGTTTGTTGCGGAGGATCCTATATGGTACCCGGTGACCGGTTCAGGGTTTAGGAAGGCAGCTACTGCAACACGCCCAATCGAGCTTATGATCAACCTGTAGTGGCGCGTTCACCTTACCATGCCCTGCCGAATAGTTGTCGGAGCCAACTGAGTTCACCCCGCGCGCCATAGACATACTAAGCAGTAACGACCCCTGTAGCCTACGCACCCCTGAACAACTGCTCTTTGAAATCAGTTGTTCAGTTAGTTAGTTTGACGCCGGTGGGGTGGGGTGAGGTGGGAGCCGGAGCGAGTCCAGTAACTGAGTGAGCTGCAGCCGGAGCGATTCCTGATACTGAGTGAGCTGCAGGGGTGTAGGAAGGAGCCGACCCCTTCCCTCGCACACCGGATATTCATGGTCCGCCGTCGTGTAGCCTCGGTCAAACGTACTATTGAACGTGGAGGCATTACTGGGTCAAGTACGTAGTGTAGTGGTTGGTGTGGTTGCATACGGCTACTACGGAGCCTTAGGAGTTTGAGTTGTCGGAGCCTGTAGCAACTTTCCCTTTCCATATAGTATCCAGAGCAACCCCACGTGTACAACTGCCCGCAGCCACTACTGATATTGGTGGCGTGTAACTTACGCTGCCCACACCTTCATAGTGGCTAACACCCAAGTACGTACGCATTGCACAACACCGAACCCCAAGTACGTACGCATTGCTCGCCTTTGTAACTACCGACCGGATGGGCCAACCGTATGGGGTTTCGTATCTACGTGGCTAGTCCCGCTCGCCCGTTACGTAGGAGCCTCCGCAACAAAACCATTTCCCAGACGCAGCCTGTAGCACACATGTCTCAATTTGAGTATACACCGTGTTATTAACACCAACCCTCGTAGCCGACCCCAGGAGCCTTTCTGCAGCGATAGTTTCTGTGTGAGCGATTATATAGTTGTATCGTGGGTTACAGTATCGGGGAGGAGCCACTGTGCACGGGGTGCCGGGGGTGTATGTGCGAGCAACTAGCTCAGGGTAGCCGGCGACGGCGAGTGTTACGACGTACCAGTAGATCGGAGATGGGTTTGGGGTTGCGCCACAAGCCGGGTAAGTAGCGGGCAGTTGTATACGGTAAGTTGATTCATATTCTGTTACACGGTATGCGGGGACTGAAACACGAAACCGCAACGTATCCGATCGTTATAGACAATACCCTAATACGCTGCCTCCCGGCACGCCCACCTCAATAACCCGGTTGGGGTTTGTGGTACGGCTCCCCGTTGTGTTACGGAGAGTGATGCACGCCCACGACAATCTCAAAGGCATACCCTACACCTGCCCCCTTTCCATATGCCCCACCTGCATAACGGCGAACCGACTCCCTTTGTTCTAATCCCCATAGCCCGGGTAACTACGTAGCGGGTCCCGCTACAGGCCCCCACACTCACTCATATGTAACACTACCCGGTTCTATACCAGGGAAAGCTACAGGCGTGAGGGACAGCGTAGGAGTTTGGGGTTGGGTTGGTGTACACGGCACAAGTACGGTTCCGTTATGCTTCCCCCGGCTAGTCTAGTTCGCGAACCTTCCGTGAGCGATGGGTGGGTATAGTTCGCACCTCAGCGGCCAGGGTCATATCCTGTGTACGTACGACATTCATATGAATAAGCTCCGGCTCCACAGTACGTTACCGCTTCCCCGCCACGTAGCCAGTGAGTGTAGTGGCGAGGTACCTTTACGGAGAAAACCAACAAACCGAATCCTCCGACTGATGTGGATTCCGAAAACGCGTTTATATGTGTGTGGGGCTCCGAGGAACCGACTCCGTAGACCAGGGGAACCGATTCCGTAGACCAGGGGAACCGACTCCGTAGACTTACCCTGGAGCCGTGGCGAGTTTGGGTTTGTAGTTGCGTAAGACAATAATGGGTATCAGGGCTCGTTGTTCGGTGGGCGCGCCGGCTCCGCTCGCACAGTCGTTACGTATCGGTTCCCGGGCAGGTAAGGGGAAGCAACTCCGTGGACTGATGTTGCCCACAACCCCGAACCCAATTGAATCTATGTGGGCAGGTGTAGCTGGTACAATCCGTAGAGTGGTTTCACATGCGTTACTGAGCCCCCGAACCCAGAGACAGTTATTGACGGTGGGGCCCCGGCACCTCGACCCTGTAACCGCAAAGGCACCTCGACCCCGCGTATGAAGCCGTTCACAGGCATGTGTTAACAACTTCCCGCATACGTAAAGGTAACGGGGTAACGTCAACTACGAGGATTATATGGTATTAGACGGCTTGGCTTTACGCTATCTCCGTCCAACCACATAGAGCGGTACTGGGAAAGTTGCTCTGGCTCCGTAGTCCGGAAATGGGTTTGTTGCTACAGGTAGGGAAGTACTACGCACCCCACTGTCGGCAGTTACGGGCTCACTCGCTGCAGAACGATATGTGCACGCTGATATTTCCCCAGCTACAGGTTCAGGCTACAGGGTTGATCCCACAGCCTACGGGGTTAGTCGAGGTACCGTTACCCCCCAACTACACTATATAAGGCTACTGGCTACTGGTTCAGGGAAATACTACTCGCTATAATGGCTCGTCGCTGTCAGGGTGTCAGTTACGCTCACCGCCTCCCATCAATCAGTACACGTCGCTGGCTCACGTCCCTCAACCTCTCTCCTCATACGCGGGTGTGTGGCGCATCGCTCACTCCAGTTACGCTCACTCAACAAACCCAACAGCCGGTCCCCGAACAGCAGTTATATATGAGTGTGGGGGCCCCACTAGTAACTGACCGGGGTTTGGAGTTTATTACCGTGGGTGGTTGGCAGGCGGCCTTGTACGGTGGGAACGCTTCTCTAGCTTTCCCTGGGACAACACCGAACCCCAAGTCGAACGCATGGCTCGAACCACAAGTACGGTAACCACGTACCCACCGTACTGATTGATGGGAGGCTAGAGGTGGATGAAATGGCGTAGCGGGCTTATATGTGGTACGCTCCGGCTCCACTGTCAGTACGAGGGAGTGATGCTACGTGGTCCCCGTGTGGGAAGTTAATATCGACCGCACGTGTATCGGTTATATAGAGAGGCCGGTGTTGGTCTCAGTACGTGATCGGAAGTTCGTGTTTGGGGTTATGTGTGCCGGAGACAAGTACTCCGAAACCGTGGAAGGGGTGGGGCCGTAGCCAGAACCACGATCGAGGAACCCAAGCTCCGTAGACTGTACTTTCTCCGACAGCACCCCACCGTCAATAACTGTTGCCGGCTCAGGTAAATGGGTTGATAACACCAGCCAGCCGGGACACATGGCAGTTACGGGCTAATAGAAATACGTTAAACAATCGATGTGTATTGTTACTGGTGTGGGTGTGTAAACTGCCTTATACCCTGAACCTGATGTACGGAACATAGCGAAGCGACCCCTTCACCCTAGTAACCCCTTCCCTGAGTACGTAGCCTTCCCCGGACCTGCATTAACCGGCCAACCCCGCCACCTCTACACGACGAAGCCCACCACATCTGAACCTGCCCCACGTAGCCCCTGCCGGCCACATAGCGAAGAGCGAACCGCATGTTAGAGCGAGCGAACCAGATATCGCGAACCGACAGCCCTAGTACTGCAGCGAGCCGCCTCCCTGCGCCACCCCCACCTCAATAACTGTTGATCAATCTCCGTTTTACACTTACAGCGTAGACGAGCTACATCAACCGGGTTGTAACGAGCAGGTAACAGGGTGAATTCCCCGGAACCACACGCTTTGTTGGCTCCAGTCCAGTCACCCGTGCCAGCGGAACTACCAGTCCTGTGGGAGTTCGGGGTCGAGGCCGCAGTTCCAGGGTTCACCGGTCAACGCGCCACAACCCCTCGCGTCTTCCGTATCGACAGCTTCCTTCGTACTGAAACGGGGAAAGCTGAGCTCACTCTACGTAGCCGGGGATGACACAAACACCGACGCCAAGTGGCACCCTCGTTCATTATGTTCATTATAATAGTCGCTGGCGTGAGGGCTATTCAGAGTGTACGGCGGGTACCTCGCTACAGCCCCAGGCGAGTTAGTAAACCTACACCGCACTAGATCTGCCCATACAAAGGGAATTGGACGGACGACTGCCGTTATGTACTTTCCGAAGTGCGGTTACTGAGCGGGTGCGGAGGGACCGACTGTTGGGACGAGGGCTGCTGCAGTTGGTGGGTTATACCCCTGCCCATACTTCTATTAATAACTCGCCTTGAGGCCAACTGGAACCGGAAAACCCTGATACAGCCTACACCAGTTACACGACCCCTATTGACTTTCTGCAGCTGACAGGTGACGTATACTATATACATTTGTCTTACCTGCCCTACGTAGCAAACAGGAAAACAAAGGCCCCCACATCAATCATATATAACTGCTGCTGTTCGGGGGCTGGCTGTTCGCTGGCTGGTTCTGGTGTATGTGGGGACTCAAGGTTACGGGACTGGGGTTAGAGGGGCTCACTCGCCACAGGATGCGGGCCTCCAATCCGTATGTACCAACACGCAAACCAACCGGTGCCACAACCATATAGACGGGCCACATAGTTGTGACGGTGGTTGTATCGGGTCAAGTGATATCTTTTTTCTGTAGTACGGGAACTCACACGCACGGAGCCCACACGCACGGAACTCGCACTGCCTAGTTCAGGTGTTTGTTGTTGGTTCGGGGTAACGGCAGGTAGGTAGGTACGCACCAACAACTGCAGATGGTTTCGCGCCGCATACCCCTTCACGACTGACCGGGAGGAACTGCTATGTGGCACTATTAGTACCCCCACTTAGCACAGGGAGGCGGGAAGCTGTTTCGGTAACGACAGGTGCCGGGGACAGGTGCTTGCTATATGTCAGCGGCTCATACGCGTGTGTGTTGGCTGGCGGTTCGGTCACATCCACACCAACAACAGTTTGGACTGTCCGCTACGTTGAGAAAGATGTATATGCACGCCCACGACGGACACGACGGAACACGACGGACCCCTCGCTCCCCGCTACAGAGGCAGGAAGTCTAGGCCAGCCGGCTCCACCGTGCGTCAAACCAGGGTCGGTGTATGAACCTCGGAACTATCCCGATCCCTACACTGCCGTCACGTACGCTGGCACCAACCACAATCGAGGTATGTGGGATTAGTCGCTGGCAGGGGCCTATAGAACCACAACCGCCAAGACGCTCCTACAGAAGGCAGATACAGGGAACCAGCAGCTCTATAGACTGGTAACCCTCCGTACGAACCGACTGCCCCACTTGCATAACTGTCTGCCTCCGCCTTCCCATATTTACCAACGACCAGGTAGTCGGGGTTCGCTGAGCTATGTGTAAGCCGTGCGGGAATGAGGATGGTGATCGAAGTTACGGGGTAGCACATACTCTAATACCCTGACAGGTGATAATGGGCATCCGCCCCTCGTTCGTTAATAGGATCCAGAGCGATAAACCATTTGTCGTGTTCGGTACGACACCCCGGCACCGTTTACCTGCCGTTCCCAGCCGTTGCCGGTGTGACTGGTACGACTGAAGGGTTATATAGAGAGGCCGGTTCAGGTGTATGTGCGTGCGTGTGATGTTATATGGTGGGCATTTCCCCGCTACATAGGCCTGTGAAAGTAGAGCCTAAGGTGTATGAACCAACCGGTGAACGTCTCGGGGCTACCGTAACATGTTCTGGGGCTGGGCGGCACACTCCAACATCTGCCCGGCTACATGGACAATACCCTGACAGTGGTTTCAACCCTGACAGCACCGACCCAGCGTCAATAGGCTACTTTGATAACGAGGAACCCGCTCGTACGTACAACGCCGCCTCCCGCACCACGGACATCAACCGCTCAACCACGACGAGGAACCGGAGCGAGTCCTGATACTGCCAGCATAGGGCGTTACTGAAACACGCCTAAGTCGGAAGTTGGCTACAGCAGATAAGTACTAGCTACTTGGACTCCCCGCATGTGTAGTAGGTGGAAGGCTACTGAGACCGGACCCAGCCAGCTCCGTATGTTTTCCCTTGACGAGTGAGGGAAGCGTTGTTACGTGGCAACAGAAAACGTATCCAAGTACATAACCCCCGGCGGCTAATGGACTCCGCATGGTGTGGGTGGGCGAACGAGGTCCCGGGAGTGGGCTTGCCGAGCGAGGGGTAGTCGTGTAGTGCCCGCATACATAGCAACCGCATACGTAACTACTGAGTCAGGTTATTATATAGTTACTGGTTCTACTGATACTGAGTCAGGCGATGATCACCACACCACACCACACCACCACCACCACCACCACCACCTCACCAATATAGAAACGCACGCAGGCAGGCAGGCAGCGCAGCGTTGTTACTGGTTCTGTAGCACAACCAGGATAACCAACTACACTAGCTACAGTTACGGGGACAGCTGAGGAGGGTTATAACGTAACCACCGTACACAAAACAACTGACCGGCACCTCGACCCCTATTGACTTCCGGGGGTAAGGCGCATTCCACTTCGTACTAATAGACCTTGTAACGCCCCGGCCAGGCTATACCCTGAACCTGCCCTTACCCGGCAACGTGGCGCAAGGGAGTCGTAACTAGTTGCTATGTGGCGCATGGCCCTCCGCTTTCCCTGATAGTTCGGGAGGCGGTGTAGTACCCGCAGCCACTGAAGGGAGGCAGGCAGGCGGATAAGCTCACTAACCTCGTTAGATGGATCAACCCCCACCCCTGTAACTAGTGTATATTGAAGTGTAGGGGTCACAAGTTCCCCGTTCACCTGGAACACTAACACAACCGCTTCGCCCTGGCCACTGAGGTGCGAACTATACCCACCCATCGCTCACTAACGGTTCGCTCACTCGTAGCAGTCGGAGGGTACCGTGCACGCTTCGCTCACGTAACGGCTGGAGGGGAAGTCTCGTACGGTATGCATACCAACACACCCGCTACTGACCAGTACTCGCATTATTGGCTTCATGCGACTTGACTATGGGTCGTTGGGTCGGTGCACTCTATAGATATCCGGCCAACGGGTGGGTTGGGAGTTGTGGGGGTAGCGAGGCGTCTCTTCTATGTGACGCCGGGTCGGTGTATAACTAACTAGTTGCGAACACCCCCCGGCTATAGCCGCCTACAACCCGATACTGCCTGTACGACTACCCCGGCACCAATATGGTTGGAACTACCCGTGCACGCGAACAACCAATACGCCCCCTCCGGTATCAGTACGTGAGCCAGTGATGGGAAACAGGCAGGCAGGGAGGCGGAACTAGTTGCTCACCTCTCTATATAACCGCAGGCGGCTCACTCGCCCTTGCCATGAACTAGAAACCGGGCTACAGGTGGAGGTTGATCACACTCTATACACCCTTAACGCTGCTATATATCGAACTAGTTCCCAGTAACCACTACAAGGCTTAGGCTCACTCGACTGTATGAACGCGGCTACTGTGCACGGGGCACTACTTAGCCGGTCGCTCACACAGACTATGGTATGCGGGCAGGGTCATAGTACCGCGTCTACATACCACGATACGTGCACTAGTTGCCAGCGGTGTAACGTATCCAATCAGCCAACTTCCTGAGTGGGCTCGCGAGGTTCCGGTTCACTGCATACCCCGAATCGCCAGCTTGGCTGAAGGCAGCGTATAGCGTCAGGCAGCGTATAACCCCATATCCGGAAGGCAGCTACTAAGCAGGGGCCACATAATGCCACTTTGACAAAGGATACTAACTAATCGCTGGGTCGGTGCACGTAGCTGGGTGGGTTGGGATAAGTGGGGCCCTAGCTACTGTGTATAGTTACCCGGTTTATGTATCTCGTCTACCCCTCCGGCAACGCTATGTGGGGTTATCTAACCCGGTAACGCTATGTGGGGGCAGACTGTCTATGGAAGTTACGGGGTTGGCTCACTCACACATACAGGCAGTTCTATGTAGAACGGTAGCGTCGTAACTCATTTCCCCTGCCCGATACAACACGCTTCGCTATGTGGGCAGCTACAGGCACTAGCCGGGGTCCCGCTACAGAGGCAGGCGGTTCTTCAAGAGGCAGGCAGGCTACCCCCACTAGTAACTGGGCGAGGCTGTCGGTTCGCAAAGCTCACGTAGGCTTGTAGGGGGTTGAGTACACTCGGCGTTTATATATGCTGACAGGTTGTGTGCGATAACGCTCAACCCTGGCCACTGTTCCCTGAGGAGGTTTATAACACAACACCTCCACCGTGCGTGCTATATAGAAGAGGGGTTGGGTTGGGTTCACCGGAACCTCGTTCGCCCACGGGGTTATATAGAGAGCCCCTGAGTCTCCAATATTGGCTCACTCACTAACGGCAGTTACGGGGAAAGCGGAAGGCAGTCAAGGGGTTCACCGGTATCGTACGGTATGCATACGTGGCCAATGTGGCATATTCATAATTCATAACTCTTGCAACTATGTAAACCACTTGTATCAACCGACAGCCAGCCCCATCGAGTGAGCGAGGCGTGCACCCCACAACTCCCAACCCACCCACGCTACAGGCCCCCACACTCACTCATATGTAACACTACCCGGTTCTAGAGGAGGAGCAGCTCACTCCACATACACCAGGCTGCGGGCAGTTCACTATTACCGCTATAACTGACACAGGAGCCATAGCCACAAACTGATAATTGAGTTAACCCCAGCTCATACGTCATACGTAAGGTATCCACCGCGGAACTAGCACGGTGGGGTACATCGGAGCCTGAGCGAGTGTGTACGCCCCAACCGGCCACATAGCGGGAGGCAGCGTATACATGTGTAGATATATATATGTGTAGAGAGTTGCTTCCTCACTGTCGGCTGCTTCAGTACCTGGTTACCCTGGGTCTCTTGTTATCGATGTTGGATCTGGTTGTTCGTTATTGCACGGGTTCCGATATATGGCGTCGACAGCACGTTGAATACCTGTGCTGGCTCCGGTATCCCGTTTGTGGTGGTATTTCACCGCTCGCTCCTCCTTCACCTGTATCAAAACCCGTTTGAGATGTACATATGGCTGGTTGGCGATATGCCCGGTACGCAGATGCATACCATATATAACGGCGTGCCGTGCCTCATGACGGTGTGCCGGAACGTGCCCGAGTTATATACGGTGGGGGGTGCCGCTGTTTTGATGGACTGGATATGCGTGAAGAGGAAATGGTGGAAGGGGGAGTCGGTGGGTCTCACCTTGGAAACAACCATATATAACGGGTGCCGTGTTGGGGGGGTCGTCCATTAGTGGAGGTACCGTATGGGACGCTGACCCATCGCTGGGAGGCCTCTCCTCTCTGGTGGGACTTTCACGAAAGACGCATTCCCCTCCGACGGCTTACTAAATTGGGAATGCCGCATGAAGATGGAAGGCCATGGTTTGTATTTGGGTTCCCGCGTAACCGTACGAAGGTGTCGGCTACAGACGTGGCGACTGTTACTGGTGGGAGAGTAGCCGAGGAGAGGAGCGGAAGCGCGAGGCTTGTCGCTGCTAGAGGGAGAGGGAATATTGTGTGGATGGCCAGCGAACTACGAAGGGTAGGTAATCGCTGCTGGAGGTGGTCTGTCGAGTGCGAGCCGAGGTGATGCTATATGGCATATTGGGGTCATCAATGCCCACCGTAAGGAACCTGAGGATGGCCTGTCCCATTGCTGGTGGCTCTTGACAGAGGAAGGTACGTAGGGTCTACGGTATACGCCTAGTCGCATGCGCTTCCAACAACTAGGATTCTGTGCCGAGATGGCCAAGGGGAGTGAGTGTGAGTCTGGTCGCGATGCCCAACTAACCGAAGCGATTACTGGAAGATATCCCGCTTCCAGTGTTGGTATCGGTGCGCCGGGGCTGGTTCCGATCTGGCTATCGATTCTGTACGGGATGGGGCGTGGTAACGGACATTCAATCCTCCACGGATACATTGGCCTACTAGTTCCAGCTAGTTGGCTGGTATCGTACTTACGTAGAGGCTCTTCGTAGGGCATGGACGAATATGAGCTCTGCTCGCGAACCGAGCTGCTGCCTGTGCGGTGGTGAGGATCGGAACCCGCCACGTTCCGTTATGTTGCGTTTGTTGATCCGGACTTGCCCCTTTACCCAATGTGCCGCAGTCACCGCATCTCTGCAACCACTTTTTCATATACTCGTGGGCGGGGTAGCCCTGAACGAAGGGATGTAGGCCGGGTACCCCCTACATACGAAGTGGAGCCCCCCACCGCTGCGAAAGCCGACAGTGGCCAGGGTTAGTGGCTGCGTAATGAGTGGCGTGGTCAACCACTGACGCGGGGAGCCGGGCAGGGGGCCTGCGGCTGGTGGCCAACAACTGCTCCAACAGCGGCGTCATACCCGCCTGGGTAACGACCGCAAACAAAAGGGCAAGTGAGGCAAGGGTGGGTGGCAGTGAAGGAGTGACTACCCTGTTGCGGTTCAGTATCACAACGGTGTCACGTAGCCTAGTGCCAGAGTGGGGGGTCGCTAGAGCAGGGGAGGGGATGGAGCCGTACACTTCTTCCCTCCCGTACAACCCCCGAGTAGCACCGTTCAGTTACGAACCCGACTCCCTAAGCGGATGAATGCGAAACCCGTTGGGAATACTGAATTGAACTCGCCACTTTCTTCAATGATGGAGAATCTCCCCATGAATGGGTTGGTAATCAGTCAGTGGTTGGTAATCAGTCAGGCGCTCTCCGGAGAGTCGAGCATTGTTCTACTTATCTCATACCTGGGCTACCGCTTGCACGCCGGGCACAGATACATATTTATCCTTGCATTGCATGAAGTATCTCCTCTAGTAACGCTCAATTCATAACGACACGGGATGTACAAGAGTGCAGCAGCATGGCAAGAGTTCCCACCAGTATGGCGCTTCTACGGAAGATAGATACAGAAGAGCCTCCGCCTACCACACCTGGTTACTAGTTCGTACACTAACTACCACTGTCTTGATGGGCTCTAGTGACATCAACAACCACCGCCAGTTATTTATATGAGGTGGGGCCGGCAAGCTGATCCGTCATCATCTCATCGCCCTGTGTAGTGCTGGTTACAAACGTAGCCTTCAGCACGCCCAACGCGTACGGCAGCCTTACGATAACAGTACCCTTTACCGAGTTACCTCGCAACGCGTAAAGCTAGCAAGTTACAATGGCGTAAACTATCATAAGACCCGTGCAGTTACTGATGACTTACGCGTTTCAGTGAGCGTAAGCCGGGATACTGCAACAATGACTCTTTCCCTACATGTGCGGAAATAACGTAACATCCCGTGACAGCTGATAGACGCGCGTAGGAAGTGACCCAGCCCTGGAAGCACACGTCGAACTAGTATATACTATACACGCACATAACAGTTATATAGGCATAGTGAGGAATATAGTTGGTAGTGTGACCAGCGGCACCGGAAGACGAGCGTAGGAAGTGACCCAGCGTCCCCCCACTCACGCACGGCACGAATAGGAGCGCTTTTGAGTAGACCACAACCAAGCACTGACGGTAGCTATACGGTAAGTTACTGAGCGCACTCCATTATCCGGAGGGCAAGTAAATCTCTTGGTTGTTTCTTGGCAACGCTACAGAAAGGTAAAGCATGCCAAGAACGCGTATATACAACAGAATCCCCATTTACCCGGATGGAGGACAGCCTTGGGGAGTCTAGTTGCCCTGTGTTCCCGTGTAAACAGTTGTATCGGCTTGAACACTTAGGCCTTTTCCACCCCTATCCAAGTGGGGTTTGAGCCGTAGAGTCGAGACGTCCTAGAGTGGCTCCGCAAGAGGACCATCTTCTCACCCACCGTTATCCCTACGGCTCTCACGCTATTGCATAAGTAGCGTGTACAGTCTGCCGTGCATGGGTTAAACGCTGACTCATTTACAACCAACATGGTTGGATTCCTAGTATCCACTCGGAGCAGCTATCTTCTTTAGATGAGCTATCTTCTAGTTATGTGTAAGTCCATCCAACGAATCACAAGCAGAAGGAGAGCGTGTACATGGGCATTGCTGCGCTGGGCAAGGTTCCGTATGTATCGCGTGTTGTTATCTCAGTCAACACAGCCCGCCCACATCTCAGTCAACACAGCCCACGCGCCGCGTATCCATGTCCAAAACCAACGACATCCACTTAGTAGATAGAGGTCGAGCCTCTTACGTGCCGTGCTTACGGTATTGCCTTACCCTTGACGATGTAAATCCACAACATGATGCGAGATCGGTAACCCCGAACAGCAGTTATATATGAGTGTGGGGGCCCGCCCGAACCATCCACGACCAGACATAGGACGGTAGGTCCGTAGCAGGTATCCACGCATCCGTACTTGCCATTCGCACTTGACTCACTAGCATCTTGCTTATGCACGGTGCAACACTAGAGATCGTCGAGCACGAAGCTCAAGCATGATATCTAGCAAGTCCCGGCGAGTGCACCCACCATATATAGTGTAGTGACGAATAGCCGGGGGTCGAAGATGACCGTTTACGCTGAGTTCGGGATTGGGAAGGATGGCGGTGCGAAGTTCGTGACGTGTTCGACCCATCGTTTCGTACAATAGCATACGCCACAACCGTGCGTGTGTTGGTTTCGCGCCCTTGTACGGAATGACCGTATATACAACTGAACACAACACTCCTACGTATCAGAAGAACGACCGCAGGAGAGATACCTTATGAAAGATGGCCTTACCCGAGTCGTCGGAGGGTAATCGCCCTGATACCATAAGCTCGTACGAAGCTTTCCACGGTTTACGCACTCGCTTGTGAGGCAGGTTGGTTATCACTCTGCCATCAACCACGTGATACCAGCAATCCGAGGTGCAGACCAGAACAGCCATCAGTTAGTTCCTCTTGTCTGCTAGAGAGTCCAATGCCACTACGAGTTGCTGTGGGCGTACGTATCAAACAACAGGACAGAACATACGTCTGTCGGAAAGGGAAGGTCGACGAAGGGTGACACGGGCACAACACCTTCGGTCTCCGTCAGAATCGTCCAACTGACGAGGAGACACGCGCCACCCCAAGCACAACCGTATAACGTATATGTGGGTGGTTGAAAACACTCCCTGTTCCCTTACGCGTTACTCACTGCATAAACCCGGGAAAGGGTGATGCGTCGCGTACGCGATGAGGAACCCACATACGTGGGCAACAGGAAGGAGCCGCTCCACCCCGACGTCGGGAACCGTACACTAGAACCACCCCGCATACGCGGTACATTCTCTGACATACTCGCATCAACACACGGATACGCCGACCCACAGTAGCGAACACCGGAACACATATACAAACCTGCGTACGCGGGGAACGTTTCTGGGCCTCTCCTACCATGAAATATCCTACCATGAAATGCTTCAACAATCTCTAATGCCGCTCAATCTAGCGTTACGTTAAGCATTCGTCCACTCACATAACGGGGGCCTCACTACTAGAGACTCATGCGCGTTAGTACGGAATATAGTTAACAACAAATACAGACCGTTTCCCGTTGTAGGCTACAACGTTTATGACATCCCGTGTTCACCGATAAAGGTGGTAACACGGCTCGCACCTTGTCTCACTATTCTGCTACTGTAAACCAACGCGCGCTATGGTTGTGGGGGGGCTCGATGGATCCAAGTCTGCCAAAGGAGCACCCCGTGGGTACGCCTAGGTCACCGCTTCGTTATATAGAAGAGAGGCCGCGTTGGATCGATCAACCCCTGCTACAGTGGTAAACACCGACGACCCGGTGCTACACCCGCGTTCAAATGGAATCCCCCGCCTCTATCTCTATATACTCGGGAAGGTAGTTTCGTAGACCTGGAGGGAGTTGTACTTCCAGACACGCTTTGTGGGGTGATGCGCCCTCAGCATCGGACGGAGGAGAACCCCTTACGTTAGTTGGCTGATGACCACCACGTCATGGCTGATCCAAGTTCCGACCTCACCGCTTGTACTCACGATGCCTGCGCTTGTACTCACGATGCCCGCCTTTGTGAAACTGATCGAGTTGCTCCTCCCCCTACCCCTCTTCGTCAATAGTACGGTACGGTACGGTACGGTACGGTAGAAGATGCGATCAGCACGGGTATGAGGAGATGCCTGTCTCGAGTTGTGTTTCCTCCCTCATACGTCATACGTAAGGTATCCATCCGCTCCCCACGTGACGGCTCCGTCGGGTAACCGGTAGGGAACGACCCTTCCATGGGTCCATTTCCGGCACCACCACCAGTCGTAACCGGACGGACGCGTATGGAATAACCTCAAGTGACTGCACGTCCCTCGCGATCGTCTCGGCACCTCACATATATAACCCGTAATGATGTTGTAGGGATCTGTATTGAACTTTAGTCGGGGAAGTGGAACCAGTGAATATGCCCGCGCATGGCTTATCTGGCAGTAACGTACGTCGTCATACCTTATTAAAGACGTCATGTTTCCACCCACTAGATCGGCTCTACAACAGAATCGGTGGAGGGGGGAGAGGCGAAAGGGAATTGAGTTTGCCCAAGCGCCACCTGGTTGGTTGATGCGATGGTTATTGGATACGAGGTTGGCGCGTCTATAACCGCATTATCCCGAACACGTGCCGGTAGCTGTGTTCGTTTTACGCATTATCCCGAACGTGCCGGTCCCGAACTGCCGGTAGCTGTGTTCGTTTAAGAAGGCACTATGGTGGTTCGTTGGTTGATCGTAAACGCTTTCCCGTTGATCTACTTGTCGGTCACTTGAGAAAACGTTCTTACGTGAGGTTGTCAATCAGCCCTATCAATATGGTATGGCATACGCGCAACCGATATGGCTGTATTTATTCCTCGTTTCTTCCAGCTGCTCTAGCTACTCTATCACCGCGGATATCAAGTGCGTATCTTCGTTAGTAGTGGGATGTGGTAACCGGCAGTCCCGCACAAAACGGAATAATTCTATCGAACTCACCGCTTCACTCAGCCTATATATCAAGGTGTTATCGTGTAACGAGTAAGCGGCCTACCCCCACCCCGTAGGCCCGGGTTATGACCTTCCTCCAAATGACAAATGATTTTCCAGAATCGAGAATCCGTTGTCAACTAACTCAGTCCATATCGCAATTCGAGAGTGAGTGACTCGGCCCAGAGAGGGCGAGAGCCACTTGAGGTTACGAAGTCTTCAATCACCTGCACAAGACCGAACAACTAGTCCGCTCCAGTGTGCGGGTACAACGAAAGGCAGCTGGAACCGTGTAGCTTCCGTCAACTGACACTCAGCAACCACCCGGCTAGACCAGCGTACTTATTCCGATCACCATTGTTCCTCTTGGGACTAGATAGACCCACTCCGGGAATGCCCACCCACATAATGGCATTTCCCTTCGTGCCAAAGACAGACACATTGTTGTGCCCGCCATTTTATATGGTAACACGTGAGAGGCTCCGACGTAACCCGCTTAGCAACTCTGAATTGTCGGTGGACGGACCGCACCCACGCGGTGGGCGGACCGCACCCACGATACGGTGCCGTGTCTAAAGAGCCGATAGGAGCTGAGTGAGATTCGGCGTGAGCTGCGCGCTCGTCGTAAGACCCAAATGGAACCTTGTTGTGCCGTGCTCGTGCTCTATATGGTTGGTGGTTGGTTCAATCTATCAAGCTAGTGTTGTGTGGGTATGAGTCGTGTTGTGGCTTCATACTATGAAGCTGCCTAAGCTGGTTTATTGCCACATGCCGCGCGATCTGGGCCACCCCACCGTGCGTCAAATTAAATAACCATCGTTTTCGCCACATATACATATATATAAACGAATCACTTTATATGGTATAGCATACCCATGATGCCAGTCCTTGATGGTGGGTGGCTAGTCTGGATCCTTCTTCCCGTCTGAGATATCGTTGGCAGAGTAGAGGTTCCGCCCGTTGTGTCGTCGGTCTACCGAGAAGGTAAACACCCGGCTATACGGTGCCGTATAGTTGGCAGAGATCATTGTGGTGCGAGAGCACCGTTCAGAGTTCTTTCGCCATACCTTACTGCCTTGGACAAATCGACCTTGCAATCAAGGAAGCGGGTCTGTGATAGCACTTCCCTCCTCCATAACCTCGTATTTCGGTAGCCGGTAGAGGCGACTGACCGGATGAAACCCGGTTACCGCTAGGAATCGCCGGGTGAAAGAATCCCTCAAGGGTAAGTCCCTCCCTTGGGTAGATGTTCAAGTGTGTTGCGCTGACTAGTTCATGCTCACTCACTTCAATGACGGCTGAACGGGGATCCGACTGGTATACTTCAATATTGGTTGGAAGTGGCCGGCATATGCGGCAATCTCTATTACATGCCTTGTTGCTGCATAGGTAGTAGCTGGGAGCTAGCCCTCGTTCGCGCAGGACGAGGCGAGGCCGAGTGTCACGGAACGATGTGCGAACCATATACGGATCAGCTTTAGGAGGTAACAATAGCAAGGTATGTGAAAGCAGCAGTACCAAGCGCCCCTTATAGTACGATACATAAGGTTGTTACTGCATCCGGGATGAATGTGGGAACTACGACTGGTCCTCAAACCCTGATACTGGTGGTTGAGGCGGCTCGGTTGAAAGGCGTGCGGTGATTTACAAGGGAGTGAAAGTCTATATGAGTGGTTAGCCTGGACGTAAGAACCTAGGCGATAGGGACCTGCGATTTATGAGTCGTTATAGTGCTGTGCGGGAGACCTGGGAATGAAGCATTCGGCAACATAACCTAGATGCCCACCCAGTGTTGCTTTATCACGCAACGCTTCTGTGCAGTGCGGCCGAAGTAGCATCTCATAAAAGCACTCTGATACTGCAGCCGGGTATAGGCGAGACATGTATACTGCTTCGCACATGTATGGAACTGGTATGACCAATTGCTATGGTACTGGAACCACTATTCTACGTATATCAAGTCTGTATATACGTTTACTGAAGGTGGGTGGGGTATGCGGCAACACTAGGGTGGGTGCCGGTTAGACCTCCTGGTCTCGCCACACTCTGAGACCCCATATGGACCAGCACTGCTTTTTCTTATAAGCTATTCCCACCAGGATAGTCCAATTCACCGCGTAGTTCAAGGCCCTTGTTACTGTAGGTAGCGTATATACAATGTTCGTAGTCTTGAGCGAGCAGCATGTATCAGGGTGGCTATTCGAGAATGAGTAGGATAGGGAAACTCACTCATTCCCTATGTACCCAGTGTTGCCTTGCTATCTCAAGCTCCCTGCAACCGCCGTATATGCGTCAACAGCCCGTTAGTGCCGGTTGGAGGACGCCTCATTCCAATGTTTGCTGAATCCTGGATCATGGTACCATACTGGACCAGCACTTGAGTGAGTTATACGACAGCAACAACCGTGGCGGGTTACTTGTCCATAAAACACAATAGTTCATGAGGCCGAGCGGTCTGATCGAGCTGCTTTAGACCACCAGATCCGTGCTCTCCCAACGGTTTCGGGGGGCGCGGTCAGAGTGGAGCGAATCCCTCTCGGTGTGAAGAAGCCAGCATCACATCATATAGGCAGGCAGCGGTTGGCTGACTCAACGAAATCTGTAGTTTTGTTCTTTGTTCATTTGGGTTACGTCGAATAACAACTACCAACGCTGTCTCTTCCACCACAACACCGATTATGTGAAGCATGACGCTTCATAATCTCTATGCAGCTACGGTGAGCCTCATCACTTACTAGGTGCCTACAACAAAGACTGGCCGATCCCCCACGATACGGTGCTGCGATACATCTTGCTGAGAGGCGTGCATAGGGGTGTGCACACTTTGATAATCCCAACTCAGTGTTACGCTAGACTGGCTTCTTGAAGTGATGCCGCTCTAGGTCTTATGAGAGCGTTCTAGTTCCCACATCGGGTAGTTCCCACATCGGGCTGTCGACGCCTATCGATCAGGCAATAAGAAGACAACGGGTTAGGGAGAGGTTCCCGCCCGTAACGAACCATGTCACCGTAACATGGACGATTGGAAATATGTAACGTGGCAGCCAGCTGATACGGTAGGGTAGGTAGTAACTTGCTATGTAGGGGCAATTCTCTGAGTTTCCCGTACCGCTCCCAAGCGTTCTAGTGACATATAGGGCAGTAGGGAATGGTTGAGGGAATGACCCACTCATCGCGCATGGAGCAGCCTGACAGGTGAGAATGGGTAATTCCTAGCTCTGTATATACGGTAACAAGCTGGGAATCGTGCCATTCTACGTAACTAGTCAAACGCACGTAGGGACAGTGGGTGAAGCTACGGTTGCTAGGGCCTGGGACGGCATTTCCTCAATCGGTGTCATAACACGCCACCACCTTATATAACGCCCCCAAAACCCCTCTCGAACAATGTGGGGCGAACAATGTGGTGGATAAATCACCCGATCCCTATCCGATCTCGATATGTGGACCTTGCACCATACATATTCTCTATAGATTCTAGTTGGAGAAGAACCATGGTAGCGTAATCTCCTAGGTGGGTCCTGTAGGTCGCCAGTTGGACTCGCAAGTGGGTGGTCCCGCGTGGGTCCCTCCGAGTGACTTACCGAACCCCCATAGGTGATCAGCGATGACGAATCTGATCACTTCGATACGACAACATAGCCGGGTGGAAGTAGGAACCACTTACTGAGACCGTAGAGAACCTTCGCGTGATCATTCGTGTTTCCATCGCGTCTGTGATCATTCGATTACTCACCGCCATACATACGGTCTTGATAACTAGGAATCTGTGCTTGCGTTGCCGTATATAAGTGGTTGTGATCACGGCGTTCTTCCAATCGAAATGAACCTTCGCCCACCCTTCCACAGTCGTCATTCACATCACAAAGTAAGTCAGGATTATCATACTGATCGTTCATCAGCTTTGAATCAACGACTCAACTTACCAACCAACGCCCACCCCGAATGCCGAGCCCTGAAATCTGTGAGTCAAGGCTGTGGGGTAAGGATGCGAGGTCAAGGGCAGGCGCCTGAGTGCCAATATACAGCCAGCAAAAGCATTCCATCGACCAACGATGTACGGCATGTGGAACTGAAATGTATCGTTGATCTCAGACATATTATCCACACCCTACAGAAGCTCACTCCACAGGAATTGGCTTGTGCGGTATAGGGTGCGGGTCTTGGTTCCTAGGGCTCAGACTTACTGGTGGGTGGTGGCCGATGCGACCTGAACATCAAACACATAGCCGGGTTGGCCTGGACCTCCTGGGAGCCATTGGGACTGCGGCACACAAGGTTCCCACTCCCCTGGCCCTCGGGTGAACACCTCTGCCCTCCCTCCCTTCCTAAAGGCCTGATGTGTGACGGACCAGCCTTCCTCAGCGACATCCTCTACTGCTGAGTACCGTTGTGGGGCGTCACAACCATGGTTCAAGTAGGTCTCATAGAAGCGACTAGGCAACTATTGCCAGGAGTTCCTTGTATGATGGTACCGGGACGAACCCACTGCGCCCCACCGTGCGTCAAACCGCGGTGGGGCTATGTGGGGATGCCGTTTCGTAAGCATTACGGTAACCTATCCTCGGGCGACCAGACACGCTCTGTTGGGTGTAGCGCCTGCCTAACCGTGGAACTTACGAACGACCCGATCCGCCGTCATCCAAGAGCAACCGTAACTTCACTGTATATGGTGTGGAAATACGGTTTCTGATTTATATGGTAGTTATCTGCAGCGGTTCCCAACGTATGTCGGGCGGGTTGTAGCTCTCCTTAAAGCCCACGTATGTGGGGTGCGGGCTGCTGATACAGGAACAGGGTGGGGACTGCGATTCTTCTGTCACGGTGGCTTCCCGAGCGAGGACCTTACCTGTTGAGAGAGTCAGCTTGATACCGCACCCGTTACTACGTCAACGGTGAAGTTCAGTATCAGGTTGTGTAGTTACGCGGCACGGGGGGTAGTGAGAACGTAACAACTGATACAATCCCGTGGTAGGCTACAGCTAGTTCCGTTTATATGGGCCCCCCACCCTCAGAGACACCATAAACGATGAGCTCAACGTGGGATCTCCGCCTGCTACAAATGATGTTATGTGGGGGCTGTACGGGTTCGGCCTAGAAGCGTAGTTCGGGTTAGGGTATGCTCCAACGGGGTACGAGTGTCGGAAGCGGGAGGTCTCACGGCGTTAGAAACATACGCCATAAGTACCGGTGACTCCGTCACGTACGGGGACGAAGTCCCCTAGGAACCAGTCGGGGAACATACAGCAGAAAGTAGGAGGGGCCTGTAGGAGGAGCAGAATGAGCCCCTGACTCCAACCAACGACAGAAATGCGGTTCCGCGGTAGCGGCCCGACCCAACCCAACCCTGGTTGTGCTTTATAACGAAGGTAGATGTTGGTGGTGAACGACCGGTTCCCTAGCCAACCCGAAATGCGCGAGCCGAAACCAGGGGGGCCGTCTACAGGGGGCGTTGTTGGTTCGAACCCCTATGTAGTTGCCTCGTTCACCCGTATTGGGCCCACCATCCCCTGTACGTGTGCCGGAGCAACCGTTACCCATATACGCACGTTGCGTTGTATATGCCCGCCCCGAACTCCAACCGTTGTGATACTCTGGAACCGTGGTAGGTACGTGCGGCACCGTTCAGTGGGGTATGGTATGGTGGCCAAGCCTCTTATATGCCCCCTCGACTCCCCGTGGCGTTCCGTATGAAGGTTTCGGAAAGGGGACACAAACAACGAGGACACTAACACAAACAACGAGGAGGAGTTGGAATATACGTAGATATGAGCTAGCTCAATCGCCGCATGGCTCGCTGCAAGGAGGAGGAATGAACACCCCAACCCAACCTACGGCACAAGTTGGGGATCTCTTACTCTCTGATACACGTCGCGCCATATAGGTGTTACCGGAACTCAACATGATGCAAGCAGCTGTTGTGTACGGTGGGGGTTGTACGGGCCATATACAAGTTCGACCTACGGTGAAGGGGTTCGGGGGACTGATCACACCCAAGGGAACTGACGATAGCAGAAGCGTATCCCGACTGTGCCGGATCAAGCTCCTGCCTCACGCATGTATCTCGACCCCGCGTTTACATAGCATATGTGAAGTATCAGAGGGAATACACTCATGCAAAGAGACAGAAGCAGAGACGGGGACGGATACGTTAACCACCCCACGTACATTAGTAGGGTGGTTTGTGGCGGCTATCGCCCTCTAGCCTACCTAGTGTGGTCGCTCGGATTATTAGATAGAGACAGACCCGGCACGGCACGGCCCAACTATATACGGTACGGTACGCTTTCGGTGGTCACATGTAACGATACAAGATTCGCACGCTATCGTCGCGGAGATGGGTGGTCACAGAAACGAGCGGTCACAGGTACAAGCTTCTATCCGTATCCAAGGTTCAAAAGCCGATAACGCCAGCCCCGGCTAGCCCGGTATCACGGGTGTTCGATCATAAGCACTATCCATCAAAGCCATCAATAAAGTGAGTCCAAGTAGCGAGTAAGTGGTAAGGTGAGTCGTGCACTACATGATTCAAGATAGTGCACGCGCCGTGATTCAAGCCATATGATACGCGGATTCTGGGGGAATCAGCTAGCGGTTCTCCGGCATTCGCATTGCTCCTTCGTTGCCGGCTGGATTCACATCTACTCCCCTCCTTTCCCCCTACCGCACAATACGCGCCCACCTGAACCGGCTACATAATCTTCGAGGTGCTTTACCCCAGATACTATATACCAACATCGTATCTGGCTCCTTCTTAAGAAGCATGTTGTGGGCTTGTGACGGTTCCGGGATTACGGTGGGCGAACGAGGAGTGGGCGAACGAGTTTGGGGTGGGGGTTGTTAGTTAATAGGTTGTAGCCGGAAGACATGAATCAACAACCCACAACCCCGAAACCGGTATACGTTAGTTGTTGTTGATGCGGCTAGCAGGAAGTTGGCTGACGGCGGTACTAGTAACTAACGATCGCCACCACGCGGCATCCTCCTTTATCGTACGTTGAGTTTGTCTCATATCTGTACGGGCCAAGGTATCTGCAGGTAGTTTCTAGTTGTTGGCTGCATGCATGGGGCGTGTGGCCGGCTACAGGGGGTACTATATGTACGGGTGTTTGGGGGGGTTGCGGTACGGGTTATTGCCGGCATATGCTTGCCTACCCTACAGGGCGTACTCAATAAGTACTGAGGGAACGCTAAGTAAACATGAGTACGCGGTGTAACTGGCCCCGGGAATTGACCCACGGGAAATAAGCACCGCCCACGGGAAATAAGCACCCTTCGGCCGTTCGTTCACCCTACTGGCTCGCAAAAAAGGGCCCGCTCTTTGTGCTATCTATCTACCTCTCCAAACACAATATCTTGAGTACCAATGATGGTGACCACATCTGCTGGCATGTGATGTTTGGACATAGAATCGAGTCCTTGTAAATGGGCAGAGCCGGGTGCTCTTATTCGTAGACGATAGGGACGATTGCTTCCATTACTGACCAGAAGCACACCAAATTCTCCTTTAGGTGCTTCAACTGCGGTATGGGTAGAAGAAGCTGGTACAGAAAAACCTTCTGTATAGGGTTCAAAATGGTGAATTGAGGTAGAGTAGAAGACCGATGACCCCGTAGTCAGTCATTCAGGCAGGCCACTGAACGGACCCTTATGATGCTCCTGCCCTCATCATCTTTCTCTCTCCAAACCTAACGTGATAGTTTCCCATCATAAGGCTCTCTATCTTAGTGATTATGGCTCCGCCATTACTGGACAAGAAGCTGATTCGTCCAGACAAAACTCAGTTGACTGAACGAACCGGTCCGCGGATTATGGGTACTACTTACCCGGGCCAAGGCCCTTCCCTGCCTCTAGGTTCTACCCCTCTGCTCTACGGGTCGGTAGTTCCGATGGGACTGATGCTGCCGCCCGTATTCGGGGGTACCCCTACGTATGCGGGGGAAAGGAAAGGGGGGTAGTGTACGGTATGCGATGCGGCCACCCGTTCCCATTCTATCGCTTGTTGAGCGGCATCTGCGGGCGCGTATTACTGTGCGGTGCCGTGTCCTGGGCAACAACGCCCGTCCTGGCCCGGGTGGGTAAGGTAGTACAAGTTCGTAGTTGTTCCCGCTCCCGCACATATGGAGAGCGTTGGGCCTTGTACGGGGGGTACCCCTACCTTCGTAATTACCCGGGTATGCAGGGGGGTAGTTGTTGTTGTTGTTCCGGAAGAGATGGGTTGTTCGCCCTACACCCCAAGGCGCCGTACGTAACGGGGCGCGTACTTACAACCTTTTACAAAAGCCATACTGAGAGCAGTGTGCAAGCCCGCCCACTCTTGTTGCCTTGGGGCCTCGTCAATCCTTATGTATGTGTTTCGCACACTGCTCTTGCTCTCAGTGGTAGTGGTTACTAGGGGTTTACGGTTGGAAGTAAGCACAAAGCCACACCCCGCACCGGTATGTAGCCCTCCCGATACCAGCGGACCTCAATCGAATAGCTGCTTCGTAACTAGCGATCGATCAGAGCCTCCCTCAGGCTCGGAAATAATCCCGATCTCCGGTCTATGCCAGTGAATGGCCGGAAGGGTTATGGGTGTTAGTGGTTCATCATGGTCAATGATGCGCGTTTCTGTGCTGCTACCCGACCGAACCGATCTCGAATCACTTGACTCACAGTGCTGTGCTGATTGTGGTCAATGATGAAGGGTGGAACGCAACTCCATCTCTCTATCTACTGATCGATCTATTGAACCGAAACTCGCATCATCGGTGTGGTGAAACTCGCAGCATCAGATACTTGACACGCGTTTGTAGTTACGGTCTTACGCATGCATAGCGGGAGCGCAAGGGCAACGCAGACCAGTGAGTGTGAGTGCCCCTACTGGATACGGTGTCACACTACTATATAACTACTTCGTAGTTGACGGTGTCACACTATGGTGACAAGAAGGCAGCCCCCGTGCCGCCGTTTCCCACCCAACTTATTCTAAAGGCTGTCCTCTCTCGGCTGGATGTTGGTCCAGCCTACGTAGAGGATCCCGTACATCGTATTTGTCTGGTCCCGTGGTTCCTATGCTGCCGCGTTACTTATTGCCGTTATCAACATGCACTGGCAACAGCCTACACACACATGTTGCGTTACGAAAGTGTTTCGACTCGTAGTTCAGTGGGTGAGATGGCTGCGCTTTAGCTCACTCAAGAATGGGACGGCAGCGGTCCGCCGGCAAGCTCGTTCTGATCCTGGACGCAGTACATTGGAATCCTGATGCACCACCACGAACGCTACCGCTTAGTCCGCCTGCGGTAAGGCACCACCCAGCTGTGCCAGCAGCCAACCCCTAGTGTCAGCTCAGTTATCCTCATCAAGCCACTTACTGTCTGTCTAGCTAGCTCCCCAATAGTACTGATGAGACGCTTATCAGATCGACTCAGCTATCCTCATCAAGCTCAGTCGATCCCCCCACCCAGTCGATCTAGCCTACATGCGCCGCATATAGTCGTCGTCGGTCGCCGGCCAGAACTCCCTTCCCCCCTCCCAACTCTATTTCTCTTATTGCACCAACAACCGCGGGTAGGTAGCCGCCATTGCAGATATTTCATAGAGGGAGGGCCTAGGCGGCATACCATACCATACCATACCATACAGTAGGGGACTTGGGGTTGGTTTGTCGATCGATTGATCGATTGCAACAAGATCGATGCGTGTAGCGGGGGCGGGTGGCCTACGGAAAGGGGGTACCCCCGATGGGTATGCGGGGGGGTAAGGGTTCGTATGCGATGCGGTGAACGAATGGGCGAAGCGGCCTTCCCCTCGCGCGTGTAGGGAAAGGCATATATTGGTTGTTACCGGAGCCCCCTATCGAATGGAAACGTTGGGGTTTCCCAATGCTCTTCCACCAACGCTCTCCACGTGCCGGTTCCGTTCCGTTTCGAGATACGCCACCCCGGGATGCTTTACTCCTAACCCCACGCAGGTTCCGAGACGGGGCTTAACCTGAGTCTCGGTTAAGAACGGCATCGTAGTTTCACACGGCGCACGATTCCATGGATAGTTTCATTTGACTTCGTGATGGGGGACATAGCTTACGATCATCGGCTTGAATCATGCCACTAGGCATTCGATTAAGACATTGCACAATGATTCGAAGACTTTGTCGCATCTCTTCGATACGGATACAGTAGCGATCATAGCAATCTCCTCTGGTACCCACAGGTACGTCAAAATCCAATTGGTCATAGGCATCGTAAGGTGCTGCTTTTCGCAAATCCCAGCAGACTCCTGAACCTCTTAGCATTACACCACTGAATCCCCAATCCGAAGCCTGCTGTGCAGTTACAGTACCAATATCCACTAATCGTTGTTTCCAGATACGGTTGCTGGTTAACATCTCTTCGAATTCGTCAATACGAGAAGCAAATTGTCGTGTAAAGGAATAAATATCTCGACATAAGCCAAGAGGCAGATCTTGCGCCACTCCACCTGGTCGTATGAAACTGGCATGCATCCTGGCCCCCGAGACTCTTTCATAGAATTCCAACAATTTCTCCCGCTCCTCAAAAGCCCACAGGAACGGGGTTAATGCTCCCACATCCATAGCATGAGTAGTTAAAGCAAGTAAATGATTCAAAATTCGAGTTATTTCACAAAATAATACTCGTATATATTGAGCCCTACATGGTACCTCGCAATTCAGAAGTTTCTCTACAGCGAGTGAATAAGCGTGTTCCTGGGCCATCATAGAAACATAAATAGAGTCAACGACAGAACGGACAACGGAACTTCGATCGAGCTTTTTCGTACACGTTCACTTGCATGCATCACATACACGAGTGCTCTCTGAACCGTGCAATAAGGTCACCCATGACACGGCTCTCCCACAGGAGTTACCGGTTCTGGGTCGTCCCGGGGTGGGCCATGCATTTACAAACGAGTCGACGGCAGATGGGGGAGTGTTTCCACAACTAGGTGAGTGACGGAAGGTGAGCCCCCCAAAGCCCAACCAGCGCCATACCCTTTGTATCGGGGCCTTTTTGACGTCTATAGTACCCCCTACTTATCTAGACAGAGAAGTCAACAATCCCCGACCCTACAAGTGAGCCGCCCTTCGGTGGATACCCCAGAACCCCCTATGTAACGGGGGCATGTAGAGTGAGTATGCGGGGGGCTACAGGCGCTCTTCGTGCGAGCCCTACCGCAGCATATATATGTATGCGTATGCGGGGGGGTAGAACCCACACCCGGCTACACAGGGGAGGATGGCTATACAGGGGAGGATATATGGTTCAGTTGCGTGACGTATCAGGGAAGCACACTCAATGTCCTCATTACGCCGATTGGCTGGCCTACCGTGAATACCTGAGCGTGAATACCTGGGGAGCGTTTTCTAACAACCAACGCTGCGCCCTCGTTCACGCGATTTACGGTGAAGTCCTCGTTACTGACTCTCTTAAAGGACGCCCAGCCTCAACCGGGCAGATACTAGACTAACGCGAGGGGAGCCCTACCTCTCCAAAGGTGAGAGCATGGGGCACTCAACGGGCACTGCTCTACGTCCACGTCGGTGATTGAGTTGCGTCCTCCAGTAATTAATCGCGTAGCGATCCCATGTCAGTGATATGAGGTAGTTCCGGTAGGGCGTACGTATGCGACGGAAGGATCTAGTATGTATAGGCGCCGCTACGTATGCGTATGCGCCACACGCTTACTCACTACGAAACCAACACGTGTCAGTAAGCTCAGTAATGGAGAGCATGGGGCATCGGCGGCCGCATCGCGACTTATCCCCCCCGAACCCGCATGCATATGTAGTAGGGTAGGGTAGGGTAGGGTAGTAACGGGTACCCCCCGAATACGTATTCCGTATGGCGGGTGATGATGTTATGTTGCGTTCGTATCGTATCGACTCTATCTGTAGTTTCGTATACGTCGCACATGCCCCCTGGTTCGTAACGGTATGTAACTACACGTAGCCGCCCCTCGCCCTCGCCTGCTAGTTGCGAATCCGGCTTAGCCCCCCACCCGTAATGTCCTAAGCCTGTGGGAACCGGCGCCGCTAGCGGTTATATAAGTGGTCGCTCTAGGCAATAACGCCGAACCCCGTACATACGCCCACCGCATACCCCGAAGTTCTGGTTGGCTATAGGCTCACTCGCCCCCGTCAGTTGTGATTATTCTCCATCTATGAAGGGTAGGGTGGGAAAGGAGTGAACTGCACCCATCCATTTCCCATCCGGGTATCCCGCACTGCTCAAGTGTGCAACTCCAACTGAGGACCTCCTTCCCTTCTGCCCACTCTCCGTTCACACGCCATATATATGCAGTACGGGTGGGCAGCAGGTACCACGAGCCCTCTGTCCCACACATCTCTCCAGAAGCAAGTGTAGTTCACCGGTTCCACCGAATGCTCCTATCTCTCGGCAAAGATCGTGTGAGTGTGCAGTTATGCCGCTGATACATAGCCTTCCTTCCTCTCTGGTCTCGCCGTTCGTTCCTTCCTCTCTGGTGCACTCGCTTTATATCTCCGAAACACAAGGTTCTACGCAGAGCGAAGGGGGGTTGGGAAAGGTCCTTCTTACCGCCCGCATAGCGGGAGCAACAGGTTCTTTCTGGCGTCCGAAACAGCCCCCTGATGTTGTTGGGTTCCGGACGTAGGCCCCAGCCCACCGTCCCCCCGGCCGATCATTCCGCTGGCATGAAGCATTCACGATAGCGTTTCACTGCCGCTCGAGGATGTAGTTGTAGATACGTGTCGTTGACTCCATATCTCCTTCGTAGACATGCTATTGTCGTCGCCATATTCTATGTGTCACTTAGTAATCTCTGCCTCGCCGCGGGTATCTGCGGCACCCACCTCCGGAAGAGAGGACTTCATTCAGTGACTCCGCGATCGCCCTCTAAACGATCAAAATAAGGTAGAGCTTGTTTGAACGTTTTGTACTCTATTAGTTTCTCTGTGCCTCTATGGAGTAATCCAATATGCGGTTCCGCGCGTTCCACCACTTCTCCGTTCATTTCCAATACTGATCGTAAAACGCCATGAGCAGCAGGATGTTGAGGTCCGGAATTCAAAGTGAAATTTCTGATTTGAAAGTTTCTAGTCGTCATGGCATCAAGTACACTTAACCGTAAAGGATTGTTGTAAAGGATTCTGTAACTTCGTTCGTTGTCCAATACGCGCACGGCCGGGGGGTACCCCTTACTAGTGTGGGCGGGAGGGTTGCGGTGGGAAGGGGGGGTAGTTGTTGTACTGCGCTCCCTCCCGTTATATATATGTGGGGGCCCCGGACACCTGGTTACGAATGTTTCTGATACGAACCTTCATATACAAACCGAAATACGAACCATACATACATACAAGCATGCTTTCGCCAAACATACACATACAAGCATGCTTTCGCCAACTCGGGGTGGAGAGCGAAGCGGACTAGCACTAAGCTCGCTTCGCGCGTAAACCACTGGGCTTCGCCCGGTCTTCTAAACGCACTAGATGGGGCCGTATTCGGGGATACCCCCGAGCGGGTATGCGGGGAGGTAGTTGTTGTTGCGGTGACCTTGGTATTGGATGTATCGTGCCGGGGGCTGTAGGAACCATAGGACAGCCCAAATGCAGAGAATAGATCCCTTACCCGCCAGGTGCTTTCCATTCAATCCACGAGAACAATGGCGGGTACTATGGATCCTCTGACTCCCAACTTCCGATACTTGTGTTGGGTATCGCCGGTGCTGCCTGTAGGTCGCAATGTGCTTCGAGATGGCCGTCTCCTTACCCGTTACCGCTCCCGGTCGCTCTGCTGCGTCTGGCCGTAACTATAGGCACCGAAGGGGGGCGGGGAGTGTGACAACGTACGTTATATGGGGGTTGGTGGCCCGACTTTATTGACGAAGCTTCGCCGAAAGGCCTCATCTCGCCTAGCATCGAGTGGCTCGGCTATACGCGGGTAGGGCCAGTAACAATCCCCCCTCGCCTCGCTATTGTGACATGCTATGTTTCCCTTCTCCGTTCTCGAGTAAGGGTGGGTCCCATGCGTACAGAAAGTGGGTCGCGGACGCACCCTACAGGTTGACGTAGGCCGCCCTACCTAAACCGATCATCATATCGGTCCCTAAGCCCGGCAGCTCGGCTTCAAAACCGTACGTGAAGCTTCCGCCTCATACGGCTCCTCCCGGGATCGTAGATATTGGCTCGCTTCGAAGAGCGATATGGCAGCTTGTGCGGAGGAAGGAGGATATTCATAGAGGAGAGCTCCGCATAGCAGGAAGGATCTATCGTGCTTACGCGCATGATGCGTACGCAGTCTATTGTGAGTGCGCGGCACATAGGTGGTGACAACTCTTCAGGGTCCTAGACACAACCAGTCTATGAGGAGATCCATTGTTTCTAGGATAGTTCCGCTGGATCTAGCAGGTAGCCTTTTCTACACCTCATCCCCCACCCAGGGTAGGAGGGGTATGATACTAGCGTTGGTCCCGTGTAATGTCGTGCTGACAACTTCGAAGCCTTGTACGGGGGGTACCCCAACCGTGGTTGGGAGGGTATATGTGGAAAATGCGGGGAGGCTACATGGGGGTTCGAAAGCTCTGCACATACTAGGCTCGCCTTCGCCTTCGCCATTCTCTGCACATACTAGGCTGCCCACGGGGGCCTCTCCTCTCCTCTCCTCTCTATATAACTACTACTCGGGGCGTTGTTGGTTCGGTAACGGTTCCCCGGGTCGTCGTTCCCCGCCCGTACGGGCATACGTAGCGCGTTCCCCACGGTTACCCTTCGGGTCTGTTAGGGATGTTAGGTTCTTGATATCAGGCTCAAGACATCTATGGATTGATAGAGGTCTCCTTGATAGCTGGAAGTTCTTCAAAAGTATGAAAAGCTGGAGGACTCTGTACCATCCATTCCAGTGTGGTTGGATTATGCTCAACAGTCCAAGGACTCGGAGTACATCTAAAGTTGCCGCCTAAAGTGATTGTTACGACCACGAAGAAACAGAAAATACCAACTACGGATACATAAGAGCCGAAACTGCTAAGGGCATTCCATCCAGCGTAAGCATCTGGATAATCTGGAATGCGACGTGGCATACCCGAAAGCCCCAAGAAATGCATGGGGAAGAAGGTCAAATTCACCCCGAAAAAAGTTATCCAAAAATGGATTTGACCGCCTGTTTCAGGGTATGTTCGACCTGATGTTTTTCCCACCCAGAAGTAAAATCCCGCAAATAAAGCAAAAACGGCTCCCATAGAAAGTACATAATGGAAATGTGCAACCACATAATAAGTATCATGCAGAGCAATATCTAGCCCAGAATTTGCCAGCACTATTCCAGTGAGTCCTCCTATGGTGAACAGAAATATAAACCCCACAGCAAATAGCATGGGTGTTTTGTATCGTATTGAACCCCCCCACATGGTAGCGATCCAACTAAAGATTTTGATTCCAGTGGGGACAGCTATAATCATGGTAGCTGCGGTAAAGTAAGCACGCGTATCAACGTCTAAGCCCACAGTAAACATATGATGAGCCCAAACAAGAAATCCAAGAACACCAATACTGATCATCGCATAAACCATGCCTAGATACCCGAATACCGGTTTCCCCGAAAAAGTGGATACGATATGACTAATGATACCGAATCCCGGCAGAATGAGAATATAAACCTCCGGATGACCGAAGAACCAAAAGAGATGTTGGTATAATATCGGGTCTCCCCCTCCTGCGGGATCGAAAAAGGTTGTATGAAAGTTTCGATCGGTTAATAACATGGTAATTGCCCCTGCAAGTACCGGAAGTGATAATAAGAGTAGAAATGCTGTCACTAGAACAGACCACACAAATAGGGGTAATCTATGCATAGTAATTCCAGGCCCGCGCATGTTGTAGATAGTAGTGATAAAATTAATAGAACCGCTTATGGATGAAATCCCGGATAAATGAAGACTAAAAATCGCTAGATCAACGGCTCCTCCTGAATGACTGGTAATACCGCTTAGGGGCGGATAGACCGTCCACCCAGTGCCGCTACCCACTTCTACCAAGGCTGAGCAACATAGGAGCAACAGCGAAGGTGGCAACAACCAGAATGAAATATTATTCAATCGTGGAAATGCCATGTCAGGTGCACCGCAAAGAATCGGGACGAACCAATTCCCAAATCCACCTATCATCGCCGGCATAACCATAAAAAAGATCATTAGAAAGGCGTGAGCCGTTATTAACACATTATAAAGTTGATGATTCCCACCGGCCGTTATTAACCCATCGCCAGGTTGTGCTAATTCCATACGAATTAGTACTGAGAAGCATGTGCCCATCACTCCAGCAACGGCGCCGAAAACAAAATAGAGAGTCCCTATATCCTTGTGGTTAGTGGAGAACAGCCATCGAACCATGAATGCAAGTGTAGAAGACATATGTAGCGCGAAACCAAGCCATGTTTGTGTTGTTGCATGGGAAAGGTAGGATTCGAACCTACGTAGCCCGTATGTCGTGGGCGGCGTCGTATACAGTTATTGAGGTGGGGGGGGCACTGAGACTAGCGTCAAAGGGGTAAGCACCTCAACGGCCGGTACTCGGGGTAAGCACAAATGGCCATATAACCCACCATATATATATAATGGTATAATGGAAAGGGCCCACCATCCCCAACCAGGCCTAGTAGTTGCCCGGTAGTTGCCGGTGTAGTTGGAAGCAAGCCGCGCTTAGTGGGTGATTCAGTTACACGTGAACCTCCGATCACTCCACTCTTCCCCCCAACATAACCCACCGTATACGAAAACAAACAGATCACTCCACTCTTCCCCCCAACATAACCCGCATGTGGTGCCGTGGGTGCGCGCGTGATGGCGTGGCGCCGAAATCGGGATTTGTCTTCTGGGGGAAACATCAAGAACAACCCACACCCAGTACATACGCGTTTACAAAGGGAAACGCGCCACGCATATACTGAACTGCGCTCGATATGTGAGCCTGTGTGTAGACGGTGATCGTAGAACCGTACCAACCTGACGAACAACGGAGCTTGCATAGACGCAGGTGTTCCGGTACCTTCCTTACTAGTATGGAGGCTAGTAACGTAGCCGTACAAGAGCCGGCTTCCCTAGCGAGAGGCATACGGCTGTAACGCATATGTGGTTGCCATATGTGGTTTATGAGCCGCCCTACGTACGGGGCAACAAACTCATACCTGGCTTTCCCACCATAAACTGGCTCTCTATATAACCCCGTAGTTGCCGTTGTTGGTAAAGCGGAACCAAGCCTCGACTACACCAAGCCGTTCTGAGCCTAGTAAGGTTACGGAAACGAGGGACGCGGGTTGCTTCCAGCACCAACGAGCATTCGAAATCAGTCCAGTCCATTTCCAACCAGCCAACCAGCATTGCGTAACTAGCACTCGGGCAATATGGCACAATTAAACCATCATCCTTGTCACTGCCAACCAACAGTGCACAATGCTCTTTATCGCCTATAGTCGACCAACTCTCCCGGCACTGTCATCTTGCATGGGTATTTCTCAGAGCCTCGCTTCGGGTGTTCTCACCGCCTGATCCTGCCTATCTACCGCCAGGGGGTTTTCTCCAAGCCAACACTATCTACTGAGCATGTGCGAGTTACAAAGTTGCGCATTCGGAAAGTCCCTGACCGCGGCGAACGAGTTGTGATAAACCGTGCCGGCTAGGGTGGGGGAAGAATAAGGTTCGGTATTTGTGATAACTACCAAGTGTTGATGAAGGACCGCGGAGCCACACATGAGAAGAAGCACCAACAAGGATTGTTCGAGATATGGTTACGGTTACGGTTACTAATAACGGACCCTAGTTCCGAGCACTGCATTCGAGCCTTCGACTATTGCCCCTAACTACGTAACAGCGTGGCAACCGTAACAGCAGCACATGTCCCAGCTCGCAACTCACTGAACGGCGAATGCCGTATTCGGGGGAAATACACGGGGGGTAGTGAGTTGGAGGGGGGTAGTGTACGGAAATACTCGGGGTTGTACGGGGGGTTAGTGGTTGCGCATGGGAGGGTGGTGGTTGTAGAAGCAACCTCAACCCCTACCCGGTTATTGAGGTGGGCGTGCCGGTCTGCTCTAGTACGCATAGTGTCGTTCCGCTGGCGTTGACCTCTGGGAATACGCCCCCACCCGTCACCCGTGGGTTGGAACATGGTGTTGTGGTTGTTGAACCAACATATACGGTGCCGCAACCTCAACCCATATACGCACGTTGTAGTTCGCCCCGAACGGAAACCGGTTAATGGTTGTGGACAGGCATTGCTCATACGAACCCTGCGTCAAGCACGGTTCTATATACGGTTATTCGTAACATGCGAACGGTCACACACCTGGCTATGTGACAAGGCTTCTATTTCGTTCATCTTTGTCGTTACTCTGCTTCGTATACGGTGACTGAACATAACGAGGATGGGGGCGACTATACGCATGGCTCGAACCACAAGTACGGTAACCACAAGTACGTGAGGGTTGGCCACTATACCACCCACCGAGTACTTGGGGGTAATCGATTTCACACCGGGGTTGGGATCACACCCCGTACTCACAGCGTGCGAACGGTTCATAACGTACTTATGTAGCCGCTCATTGTACGCAACCGTGCCAGCCGTTTCCCAGTACCCCCGAACCCCCACAGTTCGCCCTGCTTGTTGCCAGTCGGTCTTCGGATCCTGGGACCTGTGCATGTGTATATCTGGCCTTGCAGGGCTCCGTTGTCCCTGTGTTCGTAAAGCAGCATGGTCGCCAGATTGGTCCTGAGTCCCGCCCGCTTGGTGATGGTAAGTGCTGGTGGCGCGCTACGTATGTAGGTCCGGGGTCGTGAGACATTCGGATTAGCGTCCCAGGTCCTGCTATCGGTCATCGCCCCGGTAGTGGGATAACCTCGCCCTCTGGTTTTCACCTGTCGTTTTCGCCTATGTATACGGTGGCGGCACGATGCGCGTTGCTATGTGGCGGCACTCGCACCGTGGTAAGTATCGTGGCTCTGGCGCATCTGGCCATTGCCGATGAAGTCTACCTTGTCTACACGTGGCACCCCCTGTACATAACCTCTTCGTCGTTACAGGGGGCTTGTCCAGCAGGGAACCATATAAACAAAACTGCGTTTATAAACGATCATGTCAAGGTAGCTGCCCTGCCGATGGTGATCTCGGATTCGTTCTCATACCGGTGACGCCCTGCGGCTCTACGGTTTTCCCTGACAACAGCGCCGTATTCGGGGGGCAACTGCAATATGCTTCTACTGAAACCCCCACACCCCCACCTTGTTGACGTATTCGGGGTAAGCACAAATACCCCCTACCGTACAATACGCCCACCATCCCCTTACCGTAGCCCACCATCCCCTTACCGTATAGCCGGGTAGTTGCCGTTGTTGGTTCGCCCTACTTGCCGCTGGTCGGAACAAGGATCCTGGTGACTGCGTGTCAATCAAATACGCCCTTCTGGTGATGCCGTCCCAGTTCTGGCTACTGACGTGGTTGCCTGTTCAATCCTGGGTCACGAGTTGCGATGGCGAAATCCTGACGGTCAGGTCCAGTTGTTGGTCGTCTCCCCGATAACGGAATAGCCTCACCCTCGTAACCGGTCGTAACTTGAGCTACGTCTTTGGCGCCCGCCCCTTCGTATTAAGTAGTGCACGGGTTGGGTGTTGCATGGTCTAGACTGGCACCTCTCCCTAGAGTCGGTCTGGGGTTACATCGGCTTGGTTACCGCGTCAGGAGCTCACCCGCTATCAGGCATACATAGGTGACAACGTGTTCCCTTTCCGTGGTCTAGCAGAGATCCCATGCGCGAATGCTAGTCGGTCTGCCATGGGGACTGACTCGATGTTATCTGCAACTCTGCAATTTCAACTACTTAGTTCATGCGTCCTTCGCCTTGTACGGGGGCCGTTCGTAACTACCCCCCCGAACCCCTAGTTACGTATCCCGAACCCCTAGTTACGTATGTATCATCAGTTGTTACGTGAAACTCGGCGTCTTGGGGCCCACTAACTGCACTGCACTGCACTGCACTGCACTGATATATGGCGGCGGCGGCAACAACAACGACAACCAACCAACCAACCAACAACAACCATATTGACGTGGGCGTGACGTGACGTGACGTGACGTGGGGGGCTGGCCGTTTATGTGCGCGTTGGTTGAGTACGCCCCTAACGCAACACGTACTGGGAGCGGTAACCCCGTACATTGGGGTGGAGGGCTTGCCGCGTACGGTATAACGAACGGTTTCTCCACGACCCTAAGCGACTCGCTCATAAGCCAGCCCGAGCTGGCATTAGTACGAACGCACCATACGTAACGTCACGCAGGTCTGTCGTCCTAGGCGGCGAGGGGAGAAGCAAGTGCGAATCGCCCACCCAGGACGCGCCGTGTTGGGCTGACGGTTGCTACACCGGCTGTGTCTGGCACTAGTGCGAGCTGCGCATGACCAGCCCCGTTGATAATAGTGACGTTTGGCAACACGACCGGACAGCCATGGGTGGGGTGTTTGCTTATTGTGGTGCGAATCCTCGTGGGTACGTGAATAGCCTGTACGCGCCTCGTCCCTTGGTGTGTTGCAGGTTCAGGTACAAAACGCTGCTGTCCATCTTGACAGGTAAATGTCTACTTGTCACTGCACGTTGTAACAAACCGTTACCTGGCATAAACAGTTCGGTTGCAACAAGTGTTGCTGACCCGAAACAGGCATTACCGAAGCGAACAACTTGATCTTGGCTCGTGGAGCCTAGGTCGAAAAGCGTTTGTTAACAAGCGTAACGTAGGAACAATGCGGTATCAGCGAAGGGCCAACTGCCAACCCTACCCTACACGGTGCCCGCCTATAGGTAAGGTAAATCTTGTTCGACTTCAACCAAGACCGGTACTTCACAGACCATGAATAAACCACTACCTTGTGTGACGAGCAATCAACTTGTTATTCAACAATAACTTCCGGTGGCTACATGGGGTGGGGGCTCCCGCGCCGTAAATGCGAAGGGTGTTATCTGAAGCTTGGCGGGTGTCTCACTCACTTCGTAGAACCTACGTACCTACCCGAATACCTTCCAAAGAACCTACGTAGCTACCCGAATACCTTCCAACCCCCATATAGTGGTGTTTCACCCTACAACTAACTTGAACAACAACAACACCCAGACCGGCACCGTTCGTTCCTATATAAGGCCTCCCCAACTACCACCAGCCTGGAAACTGGCATATGTAGTGCGGTGCGGTCCCTCTTACGTGATTTATAACGAAGAAGCTCGCACCGTGCAAGCTCAGAACCCAACAAACTCACAAACAAGTAGCCAGAACAACGGTCTAGAAGTAGCCAGTGACCTGCTTGACGTAAGTACGAAACCACTATACCAACGAAGAAGTAAGATCACCCGTCGATGGAACAACCACATAGGAAGTCTGCCTGCCCGAATCCCAGTGTGCCGTTCCGAATACACTAAAGCGACAAGCGCCAACTCGTTCGTATGTGGGGCAGGAAGCCGGCTAGTGGATCGAGGCCTATAGAATCCTGTAGTCAACAGCCACGTATATTGCGCCGTACAAGCGCCACCTACAGATGAAGGTCCATCCCGAACAGTTTACGCGGGCTCTTCAGTTGCCTGTCGCTGGCTCCTATGGGGCGAACGAGGCAAGGACCGCCAGGTTCCAGATCGCCGTCTCCGAGCCTACCCCCACCCCACTACCCCATGGTTGATTCGTCCGGGGCGTGTATCGCCCAGTTACGCCTTTATGTAACTGGGGCGTAACTGGATCCCGTAATGCGAACATAGGGTAACGCTCGTAAACCGCTACAGGAAGCACAAGAAACTAGGCTGTTGCAGATAAGGCAGCGATCCGCACAGAGCAGGGGATAATGCTCAGTTGTTACAATGAAACTAGTTGCTACCTACGCGCCGCACATGCTTCAACCGCCAACTACCAGTAATGTCTCCGGTGTTCAAGAGTGGCTGGATCTACGAACCCTCACATCATTTCCACGACGCACATGCCGTTATAGGTATACAAGAACACATTGAGTCGGTTATATACGTAGCCTTCGTAAGCCAGTCAGTTTGCGGCTAGCGCTACGTAAGTCAGATTCGATCTCAGTTGCCGGTTACGGTTCACTAACTCGCCTGGCGCCAGGCTGCTTCTCCGCGGCACTGCTTCCGCATCTATCCTGCTTTCGCTACCCCACCCGTCAATAACGGTAGGGGGTAGGGGGCTTTCGACCCTGGGTACGCACACCCACCCCCACCCGTCAATAACGAACGCTTGTTGTTCCATCTATGAGTGACTCGTTATATAGGAAATACGTAGTATCAGGTTAATTGTTGTATCTCAAGATCGAGGCCCAAGTGAGCTACTTTCCCACCGGCTCGCAGGAGTTCTGTCAACATGTCCAAACCGTTCATCTTCATTCCTATGGACTGCTCAAAGCTTTCCTCGCATAAAAACCGTATCCACGTCACCCTTGATACCAACCTCCCCTACCCCCTACATAACTCATCTGCATAGCGGTTTTTCAGCGACCCCCAACTGCATCGTGGTCGTACTTATGAAGATACAGATTGAGCAGGATCCTTCCGTGTTGTCTAGTTGTGCATCGTGAGTGTTGTTACGATACTCCGACATACAGAACCATCCCAACATGGGGTAAGTCAGATGGCGTGTAGCCTATATAACAAACCCTGTCTTGAAGGGCTATCCGATTTAGAAAACCCTGGGCTGATGGTTGGCAGTGGAGGCAAGGTGGGCACTGCTTGTGTTGAGATGTTGCGTCAAGCACCAGCCACCGTGCAACATTGGTGTTGGTGTTGGTGTTGGTATGGTGTTGTACGGCTCTACCGTCTCGCCCATTCTAACTACGGTGACTGAGTCGCGTTGGCGACGTGAGTCGCAGCAGCAACGCAACGGCCAACCCTTAGACTGCCTTCGGTCAGGGGGAGAACGAACAACGAGGGAGCGCCAATACCCTCTACGTAACGAGCTCAGCGTCATGGTGGCGATGCCGCACATACATGTGTTGGTTAACTAGCGCATCGAGCGGGGGATGTCGCGCAGAGCAGGTGTTTCTTAGTTCACGTAAAGTGGGAAAGTCGGAGGTCCAGAATTGGCGAGTAGAGCCAGTCATTCTGGGAGTCTCATACTGACATGGGTGCCGGGTTCCAACTATGACGGCTGTTGGTTGTTCAACCCGCAGGCTGTTGGTTGTTCAAGCCAATACGGCTGTTTGTCGCGGTACAACTCATCTACCTGCACTTTACGGTGCTTGCGGCCATGCGGCTGCGCATCACCCTATTACGGTAGACGGCAACATGTTTGTCACAGCCCGACAACCGCACCGCATATCAAAATCGCTGGGTCGGTGTATAACTAACTAGTTGCTCACTCGTCTGTTGCTTGTTGGGCAGGTATAAGCAAGCTGTGTTCTTGTATGTTGTGTGTTACCCCAACTAACTGACACCGAGGGCATGTCCGGGGAACGAGTTGGTGGGGAGATAAACAGCCACCATCCCGAATGTTGGATGACTCCCAGTATTGTGGGTTTGCATTTAGCGAACCAACCGAACGAACACAACAACTACCCCCCCTCCTTTCGAACAAGGGAAGGGGTACCCCCCGAATACGGCCGATGCAACCAGTATATAGAATCATGCAACCGTTTCGGTGGGTTGCGGTATCCTAGAGTGGAAAGCTTGACTGACTTCCGCGACGCAACAGTAATGCAACCACACAGGACCGTAGGGCGAAGCGCTAGAGGAACCAAGAGGAACCTTCACTGTACAGGTAGACCCTCGCTCCAATACCGAATCGATGCGTACGCATCTCCGAACTGTGGGGTGGGGGGTACCCCCCGTACTTACGTAGGGCGGGTCTAAAGCAAGCAGAACCTGACCATCACGTATACGGTATAGGTCTTACGTACGCATAGCGGACGGTTTGTTCTTCCCATTCCCGGCTTCAGGCGGATAACCACGTGTCAAGATCAGTTGCTGTCCAGTATAGCTTGCTTGCGTGTATCGTGGCGTAGAGATCCGTGCGTTTGTTGTCTCTAGGAACAGATCCTGGACTGGCCTCCTTCGCATGACCTGTATCAAGGTCCGTGCTACTAGTTGGCCTATGAACTCCTCCCTCAGGACACTGTTGCCATGGGGGCGGGGTAGCCCCGACTTCCACGGGTCCTTGGAACAACCTCCGTCAGGGAATTTAGGTCCTTGCGCGGGCGACTTGCTCTGTATGGAGTGCAACCAACGCCTCGAGGGTCAGGTCCTGGTCAACCAATAGGCGAAGGACTGCTTCCCGCTGCTTACGTGCCACTTACGTACTTGGCGTGCAGGTTACGGTTACGCGGGCGGCGAGTACATAGGGGCTAGGCTTTCCGTTCCCTATGGTTCGTGTTCCCAACCACAATGAACTATGGTTCGTGTTCGGCGCTCTTAAGGACCAGGACAGCACCGGACCGGTCTTTAGCTCTGAGGTCCAGGACAGCACCTTCGCCTCGTGTGCCGGGGATTGGTCCGGCCGCTCATAGGTCGGTCTTACGAGCGTAGCGGGAGGTACTGAAGGCTGGCCGAACTACGCTACCATGATGCTACGCGAAGGCAAGACCCCCACGACCTATGAGCTCCCGCTGCTCAGCTCACGCTGCTTTCGCCTCATATGGGGCGGGCCCAGTCCAGGTAGGTATGTCGGGCCAGGCCTTCAGGTAGGGAACCCATGTAGCGGGTGTGGGGGAAGCCTAGTGTTCGCCGGCGTTTCTGTCACTTCACACGACGGGTGAGGGCAACGCTAGCGCGATCGTAGTTGCCGTAACCGCTCACTGGGATAGGTTCCTCGAGTGCCGCGGAGGGTAATGCCACCGACTGCGGCAGGGCGCTATTGGCCGGCCCGCACCGATATATATCCGGCTCCGCGTTTCAAGTTCGTTATCCTAACCGTATCCGTAGCTCCAGCGGAGCCCATTATTCGCATCAACCGTATATGGGCTCCTCCCCTACTGCTCTAGCCACGATATCGTACCACTATCAACGGTAGGCTCCTTAGGTAGCTCGCACCTGGACCTGAAGGCCTGTTCGATAAAGTGCGGCTGAACCAGAGTGGGCTCAGCAGTCGGCCCATGTATCCGGGCGCACGCATAAAGGCATGATTGGTTCCGCAAATCTCACTGCACTGACCGTAGAAAACTCCTTCTCGTTGCACCTTGATGGAAGTCTGATTCAAACGACCAGGTACAGCATCACATTTTACACCTAAGGAAGGTACAGCCCAGCTATGAAGTACATCAGCAGATGTTACAATCATACGTAGATGAGTTTTGGCCGGTACAACCACTCGATTGTCCACTTCTAATAAACGTAATTGACCCAATTCTAGATCATCCTCTGGAATCATATAACTGTCAAAAGTTAGTGACTGTTCATCGGAACTGTTATAGTCTGAATACTCATAAGTCCAATACCATTGATGTCCGATAGCCTTTATAGTAATGGCTGGATTTACCACTACCTCGTCCATCGAGTATAACAGGGCAAATGATGGTATAGCGATGAACATCAGAATAATACTAGGAAATATGGTCCAAATAATCTCTAGTAAAGTTCCATGAACGATCCGGATCGGATTTCTTCTATAGTGTTTATTCCATAAAGCGCGAACCAACATCCATAATACGAAAACCATTTGCAGAATTAGGAAACCTGATATATCATGATGTAAGTCAATTATTCCTTGCATCACTGGTGTTGCTGCGTCTTGAAATCCTAATTGCCATGGTTCCGCAGCATCACCAGAAGCTTGAGTGAGCAGGCGCCGGGTGTATATGGTGAAGGAGAGTAAGCAGCAAGTAAACTGCACCAGTAACATACGCCGCTATGGGAAAGGTTATTTGTCTTTCGTGCAAGCACCCACACAGCTCCCAGAGACTCGTTCGCTCAGGTCAGTTCTGTCCCCTTCCTCGGTAGCCCTTCGAGTCAGTTGGTTCTACCAACCAGCTCGCTGCCCCCGATATCGGTATGAGTGAGTAGCAGGCAGCCGGTGAATCATAAACGCTCGATCACAGGGTAACTGGGGCGTACAGTACCGTTAACGCGCTTGTTGGTTCGGTAACGGTTCCCCACAGGGTTACTGGGGTAACCGAACACCAACCACGGTTCGGGAGATTGGTGGGTAAGGGCGTACTGGGGAAACCGCCCCTACATTGCCCAAGACCAACCTACACCGCTCGGTCGCCCTTTGTCGTTGTGGAACACGCAAGTGCTGATACGTACCCTTCCTCTGCCGGCCCTCCGTCGTTCCCCTGGGTGGGGTTACGGGCGACAGTACAGGAGCGGGAACTCAGTACTGGAGTTGCCCATTGAGTAGTGGGCCAGGACCCAGAACGGTAACGCCCTAGGGGGCCCTTCGGTTACCCGCCCCTAACACATTATTCCTACCGCACGGCCTTTCTGCCCTTGTGGCAGCCCCTCATATCACGCCAACCAACAACGCCACAACCTTGATCGCCCCCCGAATACACGGCACAGCCGTATGTGTATGTATACGCCGCTAGTTCGGTTCAGTAACGTATCAGGTTGCGGGGAGGGGGGGTAGTGTGGTGGCTGTGGTGGGTGGAATAAGTAAGGTGGTAAGGTGGTCCCCACATCGTTTACGCTGTAGCCAAAAGCTACATACGGTGTTAACCCCCTGTACACTCACTACCTTACCCCCCAGGGGATGGTGGGCGGCCCAATACCGCCCGTGTAGGAGACAAGCACGAGATGGCTAAGACAAGCACGAGATGGCGGCTATATGATATGGGGGGCCCCACCGTACGTCAATAAATAACGCGAGGGTGGGTGGTTGCGGTAGTTGTTTTCGAAGACAACCTTACCACCCAAACCCACGGCTACATAACGGGGCCAGTAACAACCCAGGGAGGTGGGGTACGAATACGAAACTACACAACTGATACCGCAACAACAACCTTACCACCCACCCAACCCCGGTACGTATCAGCCCCAATACCGTTGGTGTGGGGGGAGAATACGTAAGGTACGTATCAGGTTGGGGCGTGTAGGTTACCCTACATACGCGCGGTTGTTTGTGTTTTCTGCTGCTATCGCACATGCACCAGCACTACCTTAACCGGCACTACACGGCGCGTCCAGCACTACTTGACCTCGTCCCCACACCCCCCTACAAACGGCGTTATCTACCCGCCTGCCAGCGGTTATAGGGGTTAGGAGCAACCGGGACGGGGGGTTAGTGTCGTAAGAGCAACCTGAGTTAGGAGCAACCGGGGGTTAGTGTCGTAAGAGCAACCTGATACGTTACACCGCGTATACGCTCACGAAACGCGAGGCTCGTGCTTGTCTCCTCTTCCACGTAGGGCGTGACGGGATTGTACGGGCGGGATCAAGTGGGGAGCACGTGGCGGGGGCCCACCCACACCGTACTATATACGCGCCCACCCAACCCTATGTAGTCCGTACAATGATCTTTACACCACCCAACCCTATGTAGTCAGTATCAGTTGTTACGTGGCGGGGGTCGGGGGGGAGTTATTGTCTATCGTCGGCCTCGTAGGTAGAATCGGCCGGGGAGGCTTGAGAGACGATGGTTTACCCTGTGGCGGATGTCAGCAACGTTATATTGTTGTGAGTTGTTGTGAGTAAGGAAGGCATCTCCCCATATAGATGCGAGGTTAGTCCAGTTATCAAGGTATCAACGCGGTAGTGTTGACCGGTCTCATGTTGCGTTTGTATCAACGCGGTAGCGTTTACAATACAGTGGCGAAAAACACAGCTACAGAAGCAGTACAGAAGGAAGGTGAATCACCGTTCATATGCTGCTCTAAAGCCAGCTGTTATTGGTTGCTGTTCGTGCTGGGCTAGTTACCTTCGGTGGTATTGACAATGGTCACCCCGTACAAGTTCCCCGTCAACTCCTCCACAACAACAACCAGGTCAAGGGGGCTCTGCGGCATCATACACGCGGGTTAACGCCCTGGCCATATGCCTAGCCCTGGAGCCGGGGCGAGTTCGGGGGTTCTAGGATTCCTTCGGCGGTATTGCCAGAGCGCCCCCCGTACAAGTGTTACCCTGCTACAGCAGTATAACGAACCCATATTACCGGTGCTGTGGCACTGGTGCGCCCCATACAGGACCGGTACCGTTATACCAGCACAGTTGGAATTCCTATGTCGGTGGTAGGCATATACGACAGGGCTTTATAAACGCTCGTCGGTATGATGTGCCCAGTGCCAACTATGGCTTAGGCGTAAAAGCCCAACGTCTATATACTAGCAGGCGGGCGGGTGGCGGCTCACCGTACGTCAATATGCCGGTTGGCGCAACAACGTCACGCGTATATAGATTATATAGAATAGATAGGCGCAACAACGTCACTATAGTGAGTGAGTAGACCTCACCGCGGAGTTCATTCCAGGTGTGGGAATAAACCCGGTTCGCTACTTCCCAGGTTCGCTGCACAGTTATGGACACTGCCCAACTCACCGTAACATGGGTGACGCCCTGTTGTACAACGGTGTAGGCCTCCTAGGTCTACCCTGTCGTTGCGTGATGGGATGCCGCATACGACGAGAGGCAGGCGGAACCGTACGTGGTCGGCTAGGCTTCCATTGTTCGGTCCGTGCTGGCTTCGGATCGGTAACCTGCTTGACAGTGAAACCGCTCCGCTCGGTTGAACTGATCATAGCCTCTGTAGCGTACGGATGATCGATTCTGTCAATTGCACGGTAATCGGCGAAAGGCCAGGTTGTGTGTTAGTGAGTGTGGCCTGTCCATCATAAACCTCTGAATCCGGCACGGCACACTATGCGCCGTTCGATAGGGAACGAAAACCAGATTCGATCCTAGGGGTAAGCGGGGTAAGAGATCAATGATGGTAGCATAAAGTCATTACCAACGTGCGTTGCTAACCCGCGCATGTGCTAGAGCAGAAGATGGCTTTAGCAACGTATCTGTGCCCGTATCGGGTTGTGGATTGTTCAGTGTTGAGTACGGGGTGGGAGAACGAATACCCTGTCGCTTGGTAAGTGGTTGGGTCCCATCGCCAGTCAGGGTAGATCGGTTAGGGGATGTGACGCTGGAGCCGTCCCTCGTACGTGGTGCGAAAGGGCCACTGCGGCGTTATGAGTGTGGAGAATGCTGCCCTCCGCGAACGTTGGAATGCGGCGGCGGGCCCATCGGTAGTTGGTGTTGACCCAATGACGATCGAAAACTCCGCATATGGGCGCTACCGGGTGGTTCCGTATGATCGAAGTTCTACGTAATGGCTTTCTATATTCATGCCAAGGGTCAACAGGGTAATCTCCCCGTCGCACACCATTGGTCACTGCGCCGCTTACAGCCCACGGGAGCTCTGCCTTCCGCAACATTCGATGACCGTAGGTTCACCCACCGCCGCACATAGTTCGGTTGGAACTCGGCGTGGCTAGCTGGTCATCCCCCAGCTTGCTGAGGGCACGCCCCCACCGTACGTCAATAAATAACGGTGAAGCGATATTGGCGGACTTACCTGGTCCCGGCAAGAGGTAGGGAAGGGAGAAGAGGCCCTGACCGTTGGACCGCGGGTGTTCCTTCAGGTTATCCTGGCCCTGGTAGGGGTGGGGCATATACATATACATATACATATAGCCGGGGTGCGAGTCGCTCCCAGTGGATGCGCGTTTTATTGCATCCATAACTCGAAGGTTGCCCTAGGTGAATTCGGGGTGCGGCGTTGTACGGGCGTCGGCTTCTGTTGCGGTGGCCTTGGAAGTGCCCTTTCCTAGTAGCTGAAACCGACCGGCTTCTAGGCCCCAGACAAGGGTTCCCATCTCCTGCAAGTATCGTCACCTGGGATAAGCAACGAATGGCAACGGACAGGTTGGAGTAGGGTCACCTGGAGCTTACCTTATCAAATACGCTTCGTATGTATTTCCAACTCAACACCAACATCGAAACACAGGAACAAGCTTATGTACGATGGGTACCCCAACGACGGCACACTAAGAAAAGAAAGAAACACCTTCTATGATCTATTAACGTATTCCCGTACATAAGTACATAACGATGAACGATACGCGCGGAAGGGCTGTTAGGCAGAACAACGCGCCGCTTGGTAAGGTAGTTACTTAGCGCAAACACAACTACGTGCTGCCTGCCCTGCCCTGCATGTACGGTACGGTATAAACTTCAATCTACCATGTGCGAGTACTACTCTAGAGTACGTATATAGATGTTCGTATTGATTGACAGACTCACGAATTCAATTAACCCGGGTTCAAGCAGCCAGTCCCGTATCCCCACACGTCGATAGATCCTCACCTCACCGTCAATAACGTGACGGCGGGCACCGAGAGCAGCTCTATTCTACCACCAACAACGCATCATGTTGCTACATGACGTAAGCAGACAACCCACCTTGCCACGTTCGACTCAGAAAGATGGCCCCGCACGCCTTCCAATATTTCTCTCACCCCGCTAACACCCTTACGAAGGGGATGGCTATTCCCTGAAGCACCCGTATATAGCAATGTTATATCGCCGAACTCTGGGGGTTGTACGGGGGTACCCCCTACGTATGCCTTTAGCCTCAAAAACCAAGATCTAGAAAACCAATCGAACAAGCACAACCTTACCAACCCACCTAGTAAGTAGGTCACGAACGGTGCGTTATGAGCTCCATCACCGTAAAGGAATCACCTTACCTGCGGGGGATCACTCACCGGAAAGGGACCAGCTTACCAACAAGGAATCACTAGCCCCACACACGAATCTATCTTACCATATGTGCCGAGGACAACCTCACCAACCCGAAGCACCTGTATCTACAGGCCTAAGCAACTGTACCGCTTCTCCCTACAAAACTGGATATATTCGGACCACATAATTCACCCTCCTAGTTGGCTTGTATCAGTGGCTCGGTCCCAACTAGTTGGATTTATTTCCTTCCATAGTTGGATTTGTATCAAGCCAGTTCGTAAGGCCGAAGGAGTTGTTTGTGTCTTCGAATGAGCGCACTATCATTCCTCGATCAAGCATCAGGTAAGGGGTCACATCAACAGCATCGGGGTAAAGCCGCCCATTCCGCCCCTGTAGACGCCGCCCCCGTACAAGGCCCCACATTGACGTTCTGTGTTCAACATACGATCAACAGCATCGGGCATCAGATGATCAACAGCACCAGGCTAGGCCCCACATTGACGTTCTGTATTCAATTCACGATCAACAGCGTCAGCCCTACGGTAGGGGGGTACCGGGGTTGTACGGGGGGGTAGTGTACGGAATGTTACGTATCATTACAAAGGCACCAGGCGAGGCCCCACATTGACGTTCTGATTTATAAACCATCAGTCTACGTATGTTGCAAGCAGAACGTGCTATCAGTCAGTGTTGGAGCAGTCAGTGTTGGAGGAGGATCAATCCGCTCGATTATGATACAGAACCGATCAATGACACGCTTCATCAATAACCCAATAACGGTACACCGCATAACGGTACAATAATGTGGGCGCCCTCACCTCACCTCACCTCACCGTCAATAACAACACAACACAACACTCAGCTCAGTTATTGACGGTGGGGCTGAACATTCATGGATTCAATAACCGTGAGCGGCCAGCCCAGAAGACGCTCGTACCTTGCTCGGAACCGCCCATGTTGCAGTTTATGGTGGGCAGGGTTATATAGAGAGGCCGGGGTGGGCTCGTCAACTCGTGATTCTAGGGGCAGCAACTGTGGGGGAAAGGGGTACCCCCGAAGTGGGCTCGTCAACTCGTGACTCTAGGGGCGGCGAACTAGCCAACAACTACGCCCATGTAGCCGGGACAGGGGTTGGTGGTAAGGTAAGCCCCGCATATAATCCCCGCATCATATAATATAGATATATACGCCGGGGTACCCCCCTTTGGTTGCTCCTGGTTGGCGTTCTTCCCAAAGGCAGCTTTCTCGTAAACTCGTTCGCTGTCGCGCTTCGCCCTCTATCACATGTGGAATTGGATCCAACAACAGAAAGCAGCTTCCCAAACCACGACCCACGACCAATGCTGTCACCGCCAGCCTTTCGTAAGGGAACCATAGTACGTGGCCTAATGACAGGCTTTCCCACACGGCAGTACTAGCGCTATAGTACTGGGCATCGCATCAGGAAGCAGTTGTTTCCCTGCAACAGCACCCCCACCGTCAATCTAAGTATGCTGGGGAGGTATGCGGAGCTTCCCGTACGTTCTCGCAAGAACAACCTATTACATGCATGCGTCGATGTATGGTGCCGACCGCGTTATATAGTAGTGCAACGGGTCACGATTCCCACCGCATCTTGGCGATGGTAGAGGGCAGCATTGTACGGTGGGGTGGGTGGTGGTGTTGTTGCGTATGATGGTAGAGGGCATATAAGTGGTGTTGTTGCGTATATAGGCTTCGTGCGCCTTACCCGATAACCATGGCAGTATGACGGATCGTACCTTGCCTTCGTAGTGTTGTCCGTAAGCTGCACCAGTGCACCGTATAGGAATGTCGTACTAGACTGTGTCCCCTACTGACAGATACTATGAAACCAGCTGGGGGAAGATGTCACTTCCCTGGACACGAACCATCGGGGGAAAGTGGAGGGTTATACGGTGGGCGTGTAGGTGGTAGGCTACCGTATCGGGGTTGGGCGTATTGGATTCCACCAACCATCCATCCCCCCGAACGAGGCGCCACCGTACATTACTGCCCTGTGCGGGGTTGGGTGGTAAGTATCGAGGGCGAGGTAGATGTCCGGGAAGACAAGTCGGTATGGAAGAAGGGCTGCTAGCCGGAAATCCACCTCCAGACAAGTTCTCACAACAGGTAGCAGAACACCACTTAGATAGGCGCAAACACTGGCGAACACCACGGTGCGCTCATTGAGCTTATTGGTTCCTATCCCTATCCCCGTACACGGTGCGCTCATTCTTCGAGTGAGCCCTATCCCTATCCCCTAAGTAAGTCTCTATAGTGGGTGGGGTAGGCGTGGTTGGTCGTGGTCTGGTGCAAACACCGCAAGGTTCGTAGCCAAGGCGTACTAATACGTCTACTATTACCGTACCGTACATAACACTACACGTAACTATTTCGTAGACAGTAAGGCTCCCAGTTCCGTGAGAAGGAAGCAGCGCTATCAGGGGGGAAGGCCTCTAATGCGAATAGGATGTCGTCAGCTACACGTGCGAAACCCTTGCGCGTGACCTCTCGCTTCGATCTGCCAGTCCAGGTAAACCCGGTATACATTCTGAAGGATGGGGGATATTGGTGAGCCTTGTGGGATCCCGGTATCAAGGCACGTGGATCCCGATATCAAGGCACGTGTAGTCGTCATCCACGTCGTTACTGGTTTATCCACCGCTTGATGGTTGGAACTTTGTAGTTGCGTTTCACCGTATATAATCCCCGGCGGACTGCTGATCTCTTTCAATTGTCCATGTTGCACGTCGTTACAGTTACCCATGTAACACGTCGTTACCTGCTACGGTATGCTGCTTGTTTAAAACCAAGACTGCTCACGCGGCTCCCGAGCCTCGGCGGCAAGAATGGCGCCCGGTCGACGCCTCCGGCTGGGCCCTGTGAGGAGCCCACTGGAAAAAGCACACAGCCGCCTACCCCGATTCCTAGTGATAGTGACTTAACACTAGACGCAGTTATGGATAAGGCAACTACTCGTGGACCTTCCTCGCACCCCTATTTCGTTTATGACAGGACTACTCGAGAGTTGCTGGCTTACGGCTTCAGTTCTATGACGCTCAAACATTGCAACAAATGGTGGCTACAGTACTTGGAGAAAACTGCCAAGTCGAACTGCTCACAAGCACAAATAGGCCCAACCCTTTTGACCCCCCGGGGAGCCCAACACCACACTGTATACTATTCCAATCGACCTTTCTCCGAGTGAGCCGCCGCTCATTGGCGCAAAGCCCTGGCCCAAACACTAACGAGAACTTATCATGTGCTCATAGGGGCGGTTTATTGGTCAATTCTCTCCTATATAGGGAAAAGCCTGCCCCTGCCGCCGGCACTTCCACTACCATACTGCCAACACCAACTGATCGTTAAAACAATCACTCTGAAGCATAAAGACGGGTTGGTGGGTGGGGTTCGTGATATCGCCCCCCGAACTAGCCTCGTCCTTGCCTCCGTAATCTACGTACAACCATGGTACCTCGTACTAACTGGTTCCCCTGGTAACGTCGTACCCATGGTTACCCTGTCTCCTCTTCAACCAAGAAAACGAAAGGCCGAAGGTTCTGATGCGGCCGGATTGAATCTCTCTCCGTCTCCCCTACCTGGGCTTCCAGCGGTCCGTGGTACCTTCCCCTCGCCTTCCTATGGAGTGGACGGCCGCATCGTGGTGCTGCTCAGAGGGTCCGTATGGCGAAAGCTGCCCGGGGCGATCACCGGATCGTCACCGTGCGGTAAGTGCCCCACCGAATCGATTCGTTCTCTTCATGCGCCCCCTTCATATGCGTGGTTTTTCCTCGACCAACCGACCATCCTTACGTGAACACCCGAACCACGGATGCTCCAATCGGATCCCTAAGTACCAGATATACCAAAACCATCCAACCATCAGGGGCGGTTATTGAGGTGGGCCGTCCCGGTCAGTCGCTTTCACTTGTGATCGGGCGCACCGTTGACGATGAGCATACACCGTACTGAACCATGAACCGTATCAGTATCATGTGCGAAGGAACGTATCAGTATCATGTGCGAAGGAAAGAATCGTTGGTAACCTTGTTTCCACACCACATATATGAAAGAAATGGCGTTATATAAATCAATCATCGCTGTCACGTTTTGGAATGTTCTGCATGCAGCCCCACATAACGTAACGCCGCGACAACCGGCATAAAGTAAGGAAATGATGTGCCGGCTTCTTCTAGTATCAAGCAATGTTAGTTGGAACATGCGGTAACACGGCTATGTATTGCACTTTCTCCAGATTCCCGGAAGGAACCTATCTGGCTCACCTCCTATCAAGTAAGCGGGATGTGCAAGTACGGGTGCTTAATCCACCACCACAACCCGCCCCACTGTACGGTACGGGGTAGGGTAGGGTAGGGTAGGCGAAACAAGGTTTCGAAGTCCGGGGTAAGACCCGGCTACAGGGGATTTTCAGGAATCGATAAACCAGTCGGCCCCACCCCCACCCCACCGTGCGTCAAACCTACTGTGCTGGGTGGTGTTTCGCATCTTGTTCCGGTACCAACGTTGTTGATATCGCCGTTGTTGGTAAGTAGTAGCTGAGTGGTGCTAGCCTAGCGTTCTACTTCAAGTTCTGCTCAGCTGTATCTGATAGAAGTGGTTTTGAAAAGCGAAAGGGTACTTATGGTTACTGGAAATCGAGGCTGGCTGATAGGGTAAGGTGAGGTCGATTAGTTCGGTTGTGATCTCATGTGCGGGTTCCGCGCGTTACTTAGCCGTTCGGTCGGGTTTGCGTCTCGGTATCGTACATACTACCAAGCGTTTTTCCAGTATTCGGGTGGAAGGGTGAAGAACCAGAGGAGTGTTGAGTCGACCTGAGCGGAGAAGACAGTATGCATGGTTACCAAGTCCACCCCGACACGAGGGGAGTAAGTCATCCCTTCGAAGTTGTTCGAAGAGTGTTGCTCTAAGGCACCATCGGTGGGCTCTGTAAGGGACCTCAATGGGGGGTGGAACGCGCGACCGCCTGATTCCGTAATTCTATGAAGCTCGCAGAAGGCTTTTAGAGTATCCCTAGCGGAGCTACCGAGCGAGAGGCAATTGCGTCCAATCATGTTGAATCCTTTCCATGCGTCCACTGTCATTAGTTGTGCCAACGACGTGTCGTCGCGCCTGAAGGCAATGGCCTGTGTCCCCGCGGGTAAGGTCGTCGGCGGAGGCCGTTCTGGGGTCGAAACACCCGAGTATCCTGCAACGGCGGGTTCGCGGGTTGACCGCGTCTGGGGCCCACCCCACATATATAACTAACGCCGCGACCGGTTAGTTAGTTAGTTAGTTATTGACGGTGGGCAACACGCCAACAACAAAGGGCTTTCGAGTAGGCATTAGCAATTCCGGGTATTCGGACTTTCTAGTCAACATTTCGAACCCCGCATGCAGAAGGCAGAAGGCGGTTGACGGTGGTCTCAAGGCGAGTTATTAATAGAAGTATGGGGCTACCCAGGGTTCAGATCGAGACTAGCTCGTGCACCTAGTGGATATGTTGTGGAAGTCCGCAGTATTACGTAATTGAATCTTGAAGTCTGATAATCTACGCCCATAGGGCGGCCCATGTCACATACTCGTAACTCACAGTGTGGACGGCTGCTGGGTTACCTGAACGCAGACCTCACGGCGCCACCTTCGGTATCGGCGGTTGTTGAACGGGAAAGCAACCCGTACGATTATTGGGCTGGATGCGCCTGCCATGTAACAGGTGATTCAGCCCGCTTCCTCCCTCGGCTGGGATTCGGTAAACGGGTATTAAGCCCCACAATCACTCCCCTTTCTCTGCTAACCAAGTAAACTGGATAGAAGGCTTTGTCGTAGGCATATTCCTAAACCCAAACATGGTGAAACGGCGTTATTGACGGTAGGATGGGGCACAGCATGGCTTCACTAGCGTTATCATCTACCACTTGTTACTCGAGATACAATGCATTTGAGAGGCATAGGGGCACATGATCACGTGCGTAGCAAGGGTAACATGGCTCTGATATGCGATCAATAATGAATAGACATCGATGTGGGTGGGGATTGAGGGACAGAATCGATGAGCTTCCAGTGACATCATTCAGATAGATTCGTGGATGTAACTTCGCCCCCGGGTTATTGAGGTGGGCGTGCCGGGAGGGAGGAACGAAGTATCAGCACTCACTTGTGAGTGATCCCAAACGTTAGTATCAGCACGAACCGCCCGAGCATGCGCCTGATCCTCGTGGGGCCTCTCTCTAACCGGAGGCATCGTCGTCCACGGGTGATCAGCTCACGATCTAGATTGGTTTTGTAGTTCTCGCTGGTCGAATGATTATATTGGTGGATCGGTCCCTGCGCTCCGTAAAGGCTTACTACCTTGCGTCACCCGGAGCTCGGGAGGTGGTATAAAGTGACCGCCTCTTCTACTAGTGCGGGAAGTTGGTGGAACGTGCCATGAATAAATGATCTAAGCATAAGTGAAGGCCCATACGTATATAAGTAGATAGTTTGACATTCATGCCAGGTTATTAACGTCGTATTATGAAACTCTCCCCTCTATCTCGGCGTTATATATAACAACTTTTGCACGAGTTGTCTGCCACTAGTTATCCCAGAAGGATGGGATGGGAAGCTTTGTCTCGGAGAAGTAACTTCCGAATGACATGGCTAGTTCTGGGCGCGAGCGCATCCTTATCCGTGAGTGAGGGGCCTAATCTCATTTCCCGTGTGATTCCCGAGTGGGTTCGCCTTGGGCAAGCAGGTTGGATCTGTATATCGGAGTTAACTGATGGGTTTTGCTGGTTGTCTTGTTTATGGGCTCGGGGTCCGACTTGTGGTTTTGCGTCCGTGAATCCAAGTTGTATGATTCATACTCGTGGTACTCGTCGAAAAGCTATAGGTCAGTGTAGCGTGCCGCACCGGTGTAGTCGTGTAGTCGGCTACTGGCTTTGTATTTGTGACGGACAACGCCCACCCTGCCCATCCACATAACTGGCGGCTGCGTAGTGGAAGGTTGACAGATGTGGTAAGCGGTCTATACGTCTGGCTTTGTTCATCTCATGTGCGATACGTGCTGGGTGGGTCGGAAGTGGCTTTGTTTCGAGTAATATTGAACAGTGCATTTCCATCCGTAGGGTTGAGTGTTGGTTGAGCAATGTGGGTGGGGTGGGGACCCACGGCGGCCTACCTCGGTGTAGGTTGGTTCATCTTTGTTTTTCTCTCCATTGATGGACCTCGGGGCTAACGCTCCATCTGGCGCTATCTGGACGGTGCTGCGATTGGTTGTCATTGGCCGATGAACCGTCTACTCATCATTGGGCTAGGCCAGGTAGCACTGGTAAGCGCCTAGCAATGGCTTGGTCTGGGTCGATGCCTGCCTAGATAACGTTCCAGAGACCGGGGTCTTCTCCTACGGCTGAGTGGCTCATTCCTTCCGTAACGCTCATAAAGGTTTCCATTGTTATGGTTATATCCTGGAACCAACCCTGGGGCAGATCATCTTCTTGTTCGGGAGATCCGCTTCCGTCTGCATGTTGATCCGGTCTTGTGGTTGATATACCCGGTTGTTGGTTTTTCGATGCGAGGATGATTACCGATATCAGTAACTCACGATCTTAGTCACGGTATAACTGAGGAGCCATTCTGGTATCGGGTGAGTTACGGAGTTCGCATCTCGGCCGGGGTCGGAGGAAACCATTCGGCGCGTCAGTACATATATGTCTAATCCGATTCCAGAATTATTTATTAGATAGTAGGGCAAGGTTGACTTTCTCTCTGTCATAGTGCCATTTCTACCTCTAGCGGAAGAGCTCGATTCATGGATTCAGAAGTATTCGGGGTTCGGGTGTTGAGTTATAGCCCTGGGCTCGAGAGCAGCGAGGCAGTGAGTGGCTGCATCGTCATCTTCCCATCTTTCTCTGAATGGTAAGTAGGGCATCCGGCTGTTGCGTGAATTCCCTGGGGTAACTAGGACCGATGGATTCTTGTCAAGCTTAAGGCAGGCCCCGTAAGCCCGGGCGAGACACCCCAGTGACGACCCGTGTCCCTGCGATTATCTCTGGTGGTTTAGTTATCTCGTTAATACCGCCGCTTGTTTGACGCTGGGTACGCTCGGTTGTTGTTAGTTAGTGTTAGTCGAGCGGTTCACATCCGAGGGTAACTAACACCGTTATCGCTGTGGGTTCTCAACGTGCATCTCAACGGCGCCCTGACCGTATATGAGGTTTCCGCCTATTACTTACTCCGACGGTATATGAGGCGGGCGCGACCTTGGCAACGAGGTCAGCTGGCGCGTTTGGATGGTGCTTGCAGCGCTCGGTGGTTACTGACCGGGAAGCCATCTTCCTTAGGATAGCTTGGCCGGGTAGCTCTGGTTCAAGGGCAATAGTGACTAGTCACAGATATGAACCTGCCTGTGAGACGTGGGTGGAGATACAGCAATTCCCATCGTTGGGATCGGGGGGGAAAGGCAGATATGACGCCCACTCCGCACGGAACATTATCCGGTCTGACATGATTGATCCACCCATGATGACATCTGTGATCGGTGTTTGGTTGCGCGACTCGCCCTTGGGTCTCTATCTAACAGGGGTCGTCCAAGGACGATGAGCGTATCGTATCATTCTGTTCGGTTTATGTTGTTATCTGAAGTTTTGAGGTCATGTTGAATCGGGCCCCGACTTACGGGGGGCTCGGTCTTTTTGGAAATACAGAGGTCGGAGAGATCGCAGGAACATCAGCTCACAACCTGGTTGACGATATTGTCAGCATCGTTGATATCGCTTTCTGTTTCTGCTGCCCGAACCCCATTCGGGTGGGGAGCGTCGGATAAGAGAATAAACCTGTGTCATTCGCTAGCGTTATGTTATATAAGGTGGGGGTGGGCCCAAGAGCATCAGTTACCGTGAGTGAAGGTTGAAGCATTTCCCTCGTGTGTACCGAGCCGAGAGGGTCAGCGTGGCCTGGGCCGGTAGTGTTTCAATAAGTCCGAAATAGCCAATTGATCTAGCTGTAAGGGACGTCCCCATTCCAGGTTCGGGGCTCAATTCGGAACTCGCACCCGTGGTCTCTAACCAACACAATCTGTTCTGCTTCCCGTGAGCATATATGGACGAAGTAACGCTGGCTTATCCGTTATCACGGAGCTTCGCACACTGTCCCTGCCTTGTTGCGTACGGGAACCCACACTGTAGCAAGGTACGCTTTCACAGAGCGGCGGAGTGTTCTTTATGTAGCTCTCAAGCAACCGTGGAACCTCCCACAGTCAAACAACCGATGACGTGCCGAGGTGTTCGTTACCCGCGCACTTGCAATAGAGGGATGGTGGGACAGACTGTAAAGTCGAAATACCCGTCATATATCGGTACAGCTGCCGCCTCCACAGGTCAAAGCCATCACGCATCCGTCGGCGATCCTGGGGTTCCAGGCCGTACATACAGAGCACCCTGCCCACCACTGGTCTAATTGTAGTTCGGGCCGGGCTTAGGAGAGGCCATCAACCAGTCCCACCCTAGGGTTAGAGGTTGAAACTTCCGCTTTGAGAACGGTGTTCTCAGCTATTAGAACGGGTAAGGTAGGTGCTAGTAAGGAAGGTAGGTGCTAGGCCTTACCTGAGAGATGTCTGAACCTGACCTCCGATAGAGGCAGCCCGTTGGAAGAGGTCACCTTCGACAACTCAAGAAGGGGCGACACCTCTCGAAGCCCGTCTGCCGATTAGATAGGGGTTAGTTATCTGATGAACATCTCGGCTCTCAGCGCGACTGAAGCTGCATCCTTGACGGGGAGTGAGGCGGGCGGCCAATTCGGGATAAGTTGAGATCGGCAAACTCCACTGTGGAGGCAGCTCCCCACCACTGAGCTCGCTTTATCGAAGAGCGAGGAAGGGATCGTGGGGCAGCACGAGATGCGATCAGAATCCCGTCGTTGATCTGCGCCGCACTGCGAGGAAGGCAATTAGTGTGATAGAGCAGATGAGGTGACCACACGGAACAATCACTGCAACCGAAGCTACAGCTGGCCACTAGGTGTTATGCTGAAAGCGCCTCTGCCCTAGCTTCGTTCTAGAGCAACTTTACTTATCTAACGGAAGGCAGAGCACAGATTACCTCCCACTTGCGACGCCCACCCACCGTACACGTAGAAGGCAGAGCACAGATTACCTCCCACTTGCTTCGACGCCCACCACCCACCGTACACGTAGCCTTCGCGCTCGGATCGTGACACGATGCACACGCATCTTCACTGATACTAACTAGAGCAGCCTTATCTATCTTATTTGACGTGGTTGTGGTCGGTAACAGCGCATAGCAGAAGTATCAGGCGTTACACGCGCGCACCGATTCGTTGACGCATCGGCCGTCGTCCGTCATCGGGAGAATATGATGACGCTCCCGATGACTCGTTTCGAAAGGCTGGTTCTATTGGTCTGACTTGCCCAGCGAAGTACAGGGGACTCCGTGAGTTTATTTATACGTAGTTATTGCTCCTATTGCCACTTACCCAACAGCTTTCGCACATGCTTCTCTTCTTCATGATAAGATCTGCGCACGTACTAGTAGGGGTAGAGCCATCCTGGATCGAGTTCTCTCTCTACATGGTAGTAACAAAGTTTGATAGTTACGGGACCCTTGTTCCGCTGGTTGGCTACCGGTTATGACAAGCTATTGGTATTTGCGAATGATGCATTGTGAGTCATCTCGGGAGCAGGTGGGTCGGCTCTATATGGTTGCGGCAGAGGCGGGATTACCGTAATCCAATAAGGCAGTCACCAGCGTACCTCACATAGTAGCCCTTTAATCTAATTCCTTACATAGTAGCCCCTTCGCCCCTTTTACGTTATGTTATATATGGTCGAAGTCATGCAGATAGAAATTCATTAGCTACGGTGATGTTGCTCCATCCTGTGGGATGCCGATCGAAGCACAAGTATATTCGTATCCTTCATTGTCTCTTTTCTGAACATTGAGGTAGGCGTTCACTAGGCCAAGGGTGAAACGGTCGATGCCGAATCGCTGCGAGGTCATCAAGAGTTGGGTGTGGATGGGCCGGATACACCAGTGGAAAGACACAGGCTGGAATCAACATGTTATAACCTGGTGAATACCCCGATTGCCAATTGATCAGACTAATCGCAGGGAATAGCGCTACATGGTTGGCAAGGTTCTTCACAAAGGGGTGTTCCTGCGCCCTCTCAACACCTATCCTATCCTATCCTAGCAGTGAAGAGCTCCGTGGTCTTGAGCTCGACACTGCAGAATGCTCAACGACCGGCTTGGCTGCCCCTCCCCATTGACGTAACGCAGAGCGAGCTCCGGGCCGGAACTTACCTAGGACGCTCAGGACCTTTCCTGAATCAAAACACTTCGGGCGGGCTTCTTCTCCCTTCCCCCGTAATTTGTGTGATATACGTGCGTGATATAATACTGCCCGCTGCTGTGGGCGCCCGCTGCTGTGGGCATGTTCGGGGTTACGCCCGTCACAGGGCTAACTCCGCAACCACATGGGCCTAGTATACGTGTGACAGTAAGCACCTCTTAATTGTTCCGCGGAGAGAGATCCGAATGAACTGCCCGCCCTAGTACTTGCCATTGGCCCCGAGTCCCCACGTCCGCTTTTCCCCCCGGCTGGCCTTCTGAAGGCATGACGGAGGTAAATGGGGGCCAAAATCACCCACCTTCATTGGCGAGGGAGGTTTTGTCTTTTTGGGAATATGCTGTTCCCACCGCGCTCACGGCCCGGCGTGCCCCCCGAAACCGGGGCTTAGTTAGTGGGGATTATCCCGTTCCCTGGTCAATAGTTGTATCAGGTTGGATGTGGAATCTACTCCACGAGGAGCGGTACGGACGTAGACGGTATCATATCATCACGACCTCTCTCTCTTTCCGTACCGCTGGGGATGCTTAACGCCACTTCGCCAACTGGCCTTACCTGCGGTGAAACCATCTCTCAGTGTGGGCAGCACTGGGTGTCTCCGAGCAGCGAGGCTTACACCCATTCACATTGGTTCATCCAAAGTTCCCGACCCTCATGCACGTGTTTTGGGATGAGCCATCTTCCTATCAATCAAGGTTAAGGAGTCAACTGAGCATCTCAGCGGCGGGATTGAATACCCGAATTGAACCTTGAACACACATATCAACGTATACGCGGTTAGTTAGTTATATGTGCGGTGGGGTGGGGTGGGGTGGCGAGGGGTTGTTTTCGATGTGGCTATAGTTCGAACTAGTTCCCTGGCCACTGAGGTGCGGGTGAGCCGCCGCCCGCCCCTCTTTCTTAACTAGGAGGCGTGGGTTTATGGCCCTCGGGGTGGGTAACCCAGTAACTAACGTAAGCCCGTTCCCCGCTCCGTCACTCACGTAGTTCGTTTCTCTTGTAACCTCTTGAAACCAGGGGTAACTGGGGTAACGTCAGTTCTTCACCCGAAGGGCGGGTAACCGTGGGGAACGTCTAGTTACGGGGGAACTCTTTCAGAGTTACCCGCTCCGTCACTCACGTAGTTCGTGCCTCGTCGTTGTTACGGGAATCTCGGGGTAACTGGGGTAACGTAGGAGTCCTTCCCCACCCCCGGTCATTCGTTCCCACGCCTGAAGGCGCCCGTTGGTCAATTCCCCCTTCGCAGACCAATAACACTTCAGATAATCAAGTAGCAACAGATAACTGTGTTGTTACTCCGTACAGTTATTAGAAGATAGCTGGAAAACAGGTTATAAACGTAGAGAGGAAAGGAATCTATCTATATACGCTGCACTATACGCTGCAGGCAACTCGTAGCTCAATCGGCGCCTTACTCACGTCGCTGCGGGTACCCTATAGCCACATGCCCCCGCGAAGCTGCATGCCCCTCCCCTCAGTCGCTGGGTGGGCGGCTTGGACAACAAAGATGTTGGAAATCGACTTCGTCTCCCATATCACCTACTTTCTTCATATATGCGGGACCAGGGGTTAGTAGGAACATTGATAAAGATGCTTGTAACGGCAGTCGATGAAACGAACACCTTAGAGGAGAGTTTGTTCCCAGCCCGCTAGGCGATATCACGACATACCCAACCCATGTTTCCTCCCCAGCCTCGCTAGACTGAGCACCTACATAGGGGGTCCCTTCTCCGAAGGGTTTCGAGGTGTTGATCCGGCCGAGCCCAGCGGCCCCCACCGTACGTCAATAAATAACGCGGATAACCCCGAACAGCAGTTATATATGAGTGTGGGGGCGGCGTGTTGTTGGACGGAAAGAGGTGCTGCATATTGATACCGTAAGAACTAGACACACAAACAAGGACCGTAAGAACCAGACACACAAACAAGGTTGCGAGGAAACCTGCGTGGGCAAGAGCGACTGGCATCATCCGAAACTCATTCCAGTCTGTTAGAGCAGCGCGTCACCTCAGCATGTCACCGTACGATATAGAGTATCCCCTTTGTTGAGGGTAGCTGCTTGTTGAAACATACTTGGGCATTTGTAACGAGAGAATGGGTAGGGTATTGGGTAGTTAGATGACTCATCACACATCACGAAGCGCTTGAAGTTCGAAACATAAACGCCATGATGCCTTTGTATGTACGAACAGCTAGTACGTACTCAGTGGTTGGGTCGCTGCTGCCTGCATACGTACGGTGAAACGCGCGATAACCTCCCTCACCTCACATTGGAGAGAAAGGGAGAGAAAGAGAAAGATAGATCCATTGATCAACTAGTCGCAGATAACATGGCGTACATCTATCAATCAAGATAACGTAGAAAGATCAAGTGAACTGAGTGAGCTCGCGCGATAACCTCTATGAAGAATGTGGCTCACGCTGCTAACCTAGTTGTTACTAACTAGAACAGGAACAACACCGGAGTGGTACAACACAACCAACATTATATAGAACGGTAGGGGTAGGTAGTTCGGTGGGCGGCTAAGGAATAACGGTAGGGGTAGGTAGTTCGGTGGGCGGCTAAGGAATCGCAAGGTTCAGTGGCTTTGTAACCAACAAAGAACGAATCACCACCATACCATACCATACTATACCATATGAAGCAATAGTTGCGGGCGCATCATACCATACCATATGAAGCGATCGTTGCGGGCGCATCGAGTTATCCCAGAACCGGGCCCGGGTAAGTAGGCGCTTAACCCGCACTCACTTGCCGTTTACCGAGAGTCCATCAAAACAAGGGCACATTGACCCCTGACTCGGTGGGCCCTGAAAACAGGCTCACCATGTGCCGTACACCAGAGAGTCAAACTCAAACTCTGATACTAACCACACGAACCACCGCCCCACAGTTCGGCCCACAACCGCTACTTGAGGTGCAATACTGCTTCAACGATACCATATCAACAAAGGGGGGTTGGAAGGTGGGTTCTGTGACTTTCAGTACCAACATCCCATTCCATGCAACACGCGCTCAGTCACCAGCGTCACTTTTCGAATACTGTGACTTTCAGGTCATGCATTCGACTATATGCGGAGAAGAGACATTTGTGATAGATACTTATCGGTGTCGCGTCGAAAGGAGCTAGCAGCAGTCGTCGTCGAGATGTTGTATAAACAAGCAAGCCGCTCACTCTAGCGTTACTTAACCCACCCGGCTTGAGTTTGAAGCACATACGTGCTTTACTATGATCTCCCCTTACGGGTAAGAGTCAGAGAGATAACAAACCCACCCACATACGCGGGCAAGAGACACAAGCACTTAGTGCGTCACACCCCACATACTGAATCCCCCCACATACGTGGGCAGAGAAGCGGCTCCAACCCGACATACGTTGGTAACCAACCCCTCGCACCCACCTCACAAGAGCTGCATCAAGAAACAGTAACTGCACACCCCACATACGTGAGAGGTCCAACCCGACATACGTTGGGAACCCACCAACCTCACATGCCGCAACACGGCACGTGCAAGGCCAGGAGAAACAAGCCCGCTTAGGCGCTCTCATTCGCCGCCTTACTTAGACCCCCGTACAAGAGCAGCAACCCGGAACACCTTCCGCTGCCGCCTCGCTAAGGGCTCTATCTTGACCGTGCTACGTAATGGTTCCCGACCGCTTTCGTAGTTAACCCCAACGGGCACGAAGCGCCGAGAGTACAGGCAACTATCATGGCTCACTGGCCCTCTGTATGTAGCATTTACTGAAACTATGAGTGTGCCTTCTATCGGGTGTTTGCCGATCAGGGAGCCAGCTGCGCTCTGTGCGTGGGATTCACCCAGCGTGAGGCCGCTATATACCTACCCCCGGGAGCTGGATCTAGGCGGACACCCGGAACAGGGGGAGTAGTTACGTTCAATGGTTTGTATCTATACTTGGACCTGGCACAGAACGCTTCCATTCTCTTACTGGCAACCGATCTCGCGTTATTTATTGACGTACGGTGGGGCCCAAGGTTCGGTTCCATCAGTGCTCATTCCGGTGCTTCAACACCCTACAGCCCCACCCAAGGCAGCTCATACAGAGGACACAAACCCCGTTAGCGGTTGTGCTTCAGCAGGGGGAGTAATCAGACAATTCATTCTACTAACGTCACCGTATCTGAAGCTCGAATTCTCAGTCCCTTCTTCTGCAGGTCACCGCGACGAGGCTTCGTATGGAATCAAACTACATATGCTACCGGTTAGTATCTGGGTCGCTAGGCCTATTCACAGCTTGTTGCTTGGGGGGAAATGTTGTTCCACTATGTTGGTTTACCGTAGCTCCATACCGGGCACACGGTAGAAACCGCATGAGCTCACCATGTAGGCGTATAGGTAAACTCAACCGTAACTAGTTAATGAGCCGGCTACATACGCAGCCTGACGACAACGCTTCCCACTAGCAGCGGGTCGCGGGTAATGCCTGGGTGGGTGCTTTATAGAAAAGGGAGCCAGTTACGTACAATGGCCCGCCTGCGTAGTATATATTATATCGCGCACCTCACTTGGAGCGCGCACCTCACTTGGGGTCACTTGGGGCGCACCTCACTTGGAGCGCGCACCTCACTTGGAGATCATTCCCTCAGGTTCGTCGGAAAAGGTACGCCAGTTTCAACAATCCGCCCTAGCCTTGTACTCCTGTTAGTATCTATCCTATACCACCCACCGTACGATGCATATGCAGCCAGGTAGGTCATGTCAACATACTCTCCTCTGTCAGTTACGTACAATGGCTTTCAGCATTCCCATGAGCTTTCGACGTAAGTCATTCGGTTCCCCGCAGCCGCAAGCATCATGTGTACGCAGCAGTTCCTGCCTTTTGTTACCCTGGTGCTTCAGTCTATTCCAGATTTGTTCGTGCAAGCGAGACAGCATTCCTAACCAGTCATGCCCCTTAGTCCGCCATGGTATCGATCAGTTGCCTACTCGCTTCCCACCGGCTAGTGCTGTAGCGAGGAAATTCCAAGTGACGGTTGGGGGTTGCGCAAGCATTTGGGGAGGGCATAAAGCACCGCATGAAACAACATTGTTCCTTTATGCATGGCATTCTGGTTGCTAGGTAACCTCCCATCAGAAGCAACTAACTCGAACTCGCCCATGCATCCATCGCCACGTTCGGCTACTAGGGCGTTGTGTCTCGTTAGTCCAACATGCAGGTCGTGCAATACGTCCATAACTAGTACAGAAGAGCCGCCTAGCCGCCGTAGAAGGGCGGGCCGGTAATGGGTGCTTTCGTAGTTTCGTGAGCATTGTGAAGCGGGAAGCTTTCCCCTACCCACTGAGGTGTAACTAGCATACAAAAAAGGAGGAATGTCCGAGGCTTTCCACGTCGAGTAAGGCTAGGGCTGCTCCCGTTACACGGATCCTTCCCGCGTACTCTCCTGGGAGGTGCATTGATCCTTCGCCCCACACGCACATATATATGTAGGTAGTTCAAAACATGTTGGGTCTTTGACAGTCAGTGCGGGGTTAGTCGGCGTATAGATCAGCTCCTCTTGAGAGCGGGGAAGGGATGGGGGTCAGGGTTGTGGCCTCTTAACGTAGTGCGTAACCGCATATGATGCCTTTTCCATGTTGGACTGCTGACCTTGAAACCAGGATCCTGAGCATCCGTTACGTAGGAACCTTCACTGTGGTTGTGTCCCTTCTTCCTCACATCCCCAACCGGTCGATCGCGTAACTGTGGTTGTGTCCCTTCTTCCTCACATCCCCAACCGGTCGATGGCGTACTTATACCATGCACTTTGTTCCAGGTTCCGGCATATACGCAACTCGTCCCAACCCCAAGGTGATAGAGCCAGCACAGCTGATTCGTTGCCTTACCCGCATGGGCTGGGCATTTGATGCAGCGCAGGGTCATCTCGCCCCCTAGAATAACCACACTGGATAGAACGAAATAGGCGGCCTTGAGATGTTACCCCCGAGCAGGTGTGGGGAATTACTCGGCTGTTTCTATCGGGAGGGCCACGTTCTCTACCATGCGGCCAGGACTCAACCAATAGCATTTCTGCATCGTGTACTGGTCAGGAAAGTACTGTTCACCGCAACTCCCGCACTTCGCTCACTGGTAAGCTGTCCCTTGGCACGTCTGGTTATCTTCCCCCCGGCAAGCCCCGAGGGTGCTCAAGGCACGCTTCGTCATGTTGGCATCAGCGTCCAGCCTCACGCAAGTGCCCCAACTTCATACGTCACGTAGCCTTCCATGCAAAGCGCTCAATCCTTTGTTGGCATCACGGTGGGTTGCCACTCGGTTTAGCTGACCGCCTGGCTGCATACAGGCTGCATACATATAGAAGTACGGTGGGTGGGCGGAAAACCAACCAGCCCCGTGTCCGTTGCAGTCGCACATTTCATCGCCTTGGTGGATAGTGAAGTGCTGTGGGTCGGATAGTGAAGTGCCGTGGGTCGGATAGTGAAGTGCCGTGGGTCGGATAACCTCCTCATGTGGTTACACGCACATGCCCCATATACGGTAAGGCGACCAGTGAGTCCAGAATACGTGCGGAAGGTGGGTGGTATCGGACAAGTGAAGCTCGTGGAAGCGTATATGCGGAAACGGTGGGTGGTATCGGACAAGGTGAAGCTCGTGGGGCTCGTACCGCCCTTCCCTGGATTGAGCAAGTAACTTCTGCTTCCCTAAGTAACCTATATAACATGTTGCACCATATAGAAGGACCTACTGGGGAGTTACCCTTTACAAAGGTTGTATCCGTCCCGAGGGGCAAGACATGGTCCCATCTCGTGGTCACCGACTCATAAAGCGCTTGCGTAAAGTGTGCCGTTCTCCACACCAGTAACGTCATTGTACGTTGCAGGTAGCTCGAACCAGGGTTCCCGCTTACCGTCGCACGCAGGCCCACGTTGTTGGGCCGGGCAGGTCGCCTTCCTTCAGGTCCATACGCCATGGGAGTTGCCCGCAGGTTGTTATTTCAATAAGTAACCTCGGATAGTTCGTAGCCTTTATATATGGAAACACGGCGGTATATTATATAACACGTAGTCGGTACCTGATAACACGTAGTCGGTACCTGGCCCGTTGAGGGCTACGTATCGGCTTCCCATTCAGGCAGTGAGCCAGACCCCACTCATCTCCTTCATGAGCGTAACTTGATCAGTTAGATAATGCTGCCTCCACCCTGGGTTTGGGAGAAGGGCAGGTGAGCGGTGACAGAGGATAGAGGAAACCTACTCGCGTGCAAGCAGCTTACCATCTCGAATCAGGGTTACACAGCCTGCCAAGTGCGTAGGGGAAGTGTGGTGGGATTGTGTACTCGCATGCGGACCACGGCATTTCCGGATAACCCAGCCCCGCGTACGCATTGAGGATTTCCCCGTCGTAGGAAACACGATGGAGGACCGGCATGCGTCGAGGGAGTCATGGTTGCGTTATACGCGTAGACGATCCCCGTTGAGCAGCACTTACAGCACCACAATAGAAGAGTAGTCGCCAGAGACAAGGCGGGCTGAAGGGCTTCATGGCGTTTCGTAACTGCACACCCAGCCACTCTATCGGAAGCCAACTACACCTCATCACCGTGTAGCCTGCTTATATACGCAGTCCTCCTTCACCCTTCGCTTTCCCCATGTACGTTCGCATAACGTACGAACTATCCTCATATCCGTTATTTGTAACCAATGGCTTTCAGTCTTCCAATGCGCCACGCGGGTCTACACACCGCCGCGTGCATAGGCCAAGCAGCTGTTCCAACCTTCGCAAGAGCGATACTCGGGTGCTAGGGGTACGTCGATCCAATTGGGTTAGCACAAGGGCGGCAGCCACCCTAGTCCGTTATGCACCGTTGTCCTAAGGGTAGAATGCATTTGCCTACTCCGTCACTTGCAACCATATAGCCCCAGCTTGATGGAAAATCCGACGCTTGGATTGGGAGCAGCTACATCGTACAGAGGGTAGGGAAGGCGATGACACATCTTGAGTAATTGCACCACATGGAGGCGCCCGGCACATCAGAGGAAATCCGTTCACCCCCACCCTATATCTCTACTGCCACGCCCAGCATCTCTACTGCCACGCCCAGCTCACCGGTCAACATTTCGAGTTCAAGTCTGTTGCACAACGTCGTATATAGTTGTTGGGATGGGTGGGGTATTGAGTACAGACAAGCGATCGGTTCGAACTGTTACCTTGCGTCAAGCACAATTGAGGAGATAAGAGGAAACTGCCCTCAGGCAGCCCACCGAATCCATAGCATACACCGGACCGATGGTTGTATATAGGGGGGCTATACGTCCTTCAAGGTTGATGACCGTTAGTGAGTGGGTTGCCGGGTAGGCAACTCATATGGGAAGTGTAGTTTGTGCTTCGCCCCAGAACGCATGTGTCCGTTAGTGAGTGGGTTGCTCGCATAACAGTTTAAATATGCAGGGGATGGATGCTATAGGATCAGTTCCCCAACAAGCGACATTGTTGTATGTACGGGTTACGAGATCGCCTCCTTGCTTTCGCCACCATATAGACCTCCAATGACGTCGAGTGGGGGCAGGCAAGGAACATTCATTTTCCCCTCCGTACATTCCGGTCGATTGCTCCGTCGTATCATACTCAAAGTGTCAAGGTTCCTCTATGTAGCAATCCTTCCCAACCGTCCATACTCAAGCTGCGTTTATAAGCACAGCGTATACGTGCGGGGTTACGAACATTGGCAGGACACTAGATGCACCGCATGGTCGTCCCGTCCCCTAGAGGGAGGTCGCCGGGTATAACAGCCGAGGTCTGGGAATGTGACACCAGAATAGGAGTGAACAATTCCTCCATTGTTCCAATGTACAGGGCAGAGTTACCCACCAGTAAGCCAGGACTCACACGGTGCATTTGGCTTCGTACGCTGGCAGGGGTGCCGACTACAGGGAAGACGTGCCAGTTAGACGTCCAGACTGAGCACGAGCTGCTTTATGGTATGGTATGGTTGGTTGGTTGGTTGGTTGGGGTGCTCCTCTATATTGCTGATACAGAGGCGCCGCCCGAAACGACCCCATACCATATATGTGATACTATACGGTGCGTCGTCGGGTGGCCCAGGCATCCATGAAGATGTTCCAGCCTGTACTGTTGTACACGAATCAATCCCTGCTATGTGATACTATACGGTGGTTCATTGCAAACGGTGAACAGCCTGCTGGACTCGGCGTGTTAACGGTGACATACGGTTTGTACTACGTGATAATGAGAAACCGACTGCCGCTTAACGAGTTCCCGGGTGGGGGGACGGTAACGGGCTAGGTAATGATATGGGGAGTAGCTGTATATTGGCGTATGCCTCATCGGTCGTATAGTGTGGATGTGGCGATCTCGTACGTGTAGGCGTTCGTCTATATTGTTGTGAATGTTTCTCGCCATGTCCCTTCGATCCTGTATGTTGAGCGAGAAAGGCGCCCGCCACCGGCCACTCACGGGTGGGTGGGTATGGCCTAAGCGTTTCTATCAACATATGCGCAAACTGGAGAGCCCGTATATCGCGGTACTCTGTGTGCGACGTCAATAGAAGTACTCTGTTATGTAGCGCGTACGCGTTGACACCATGTTGCGCGATCCAGCCGTACGGGTATATAATCGCACACCTCTAAGTATGCGCACCGCTTCTTGTATGTTTATCGGCATGTGTAACGGATGCGACCCTTTTAGACATAATACGGTACTACCGCCATCTCTCTTCTAGATTCGATACCTGTGTTGGGCAACTGCTATGCCTCAACCCTTCTGGGACTTCTACGATGCGCTCATAGAAGAACGCGTGCTCCTAGAAGTTCCACTTGCGAGAGGCGCTGGAGCGACATATTATATTATATATACAGTATACGGCGCGATGACCCGTTTCTGAGGTTCTAATTGTGGTTGTTTTGTCTCGCAGCCTACCCTACCCTACCCGTTCATATGCTGCGGGCGGGGGTTCAAGAAAACGAGGAGCAATTGTCCCTTATAGGCCCGCTCCCAAATGCCTACGATAGAGCTCACATTGAGGAGGTGTATTACGTAACCCGACAACTTGTCGTCCGATGAGGGGGATAGCTCTGCCCTTACCGCCGGTGACCCCGTGGGCAGTAGCAGCACTAACGACGCGGGAGCGGCCCCTTCACTTCATGGTTACTACCTGCTAGTTGGTTCAGTTGGTGCTTGTTCTGTTCATACTTGATCTTGGTCTACCTGGAAACACTACCCGGCGCGGTTTGTACTTGCTGAGCTGGGTACTCCGATGCTCGGTCTGACCAACCCTCCATAAAGTGCTATGTGGTGGCATACTGGATCCAACCAACTATGCGGACCACCATCGGTGGCGCTGTCTGGCGTGGCCGGGGTTGCTCAACTATGCGGAGCGGAACTTCAATAAAGCCTTGATGGGAACGCTCGAACGTAGATCGCACCGCCTTTCCAGTACGATGTGGAAATGGTCGCTCGTCTGGTCTGTGCCTTGCTTCTTGGTCTTGAATGGACCAACCGTACCGTGGGCGTGTTGGGTGCCATCCATTCTGACGTTCATGGAGTGGTGGTCCTTATGAGCGGACGGACGACGTTGACTTCCTGATAGTGGGGTGTACGACTGGTAACCCTGATGGACGGTTGATCTTGCTAGGCGGGATCTATTGACACCGTTTGGAGCTCTCGCTACGAAGGGGTTGCGGTTGAGACACGCCTATTTGTGAATGCGCCACCCAGTTACGTTCAATGCTAAGTAGCCGGAGCGTAACTACGTGCACCTGCACAATACAAGTGAGATAGTGGCCCAGCCTAGGTTATATAGAGAGGGCTGTGACCATGGACAACTAACCGTTGGTAGTTGGGGAAATGGGTCTTGCGTTGGTAGTTAGGGAAATGGGTCTTGCACGATAGAGCAAGGATGTGGCTGTTAGACACCGGCATCATCGTTGGAAGCGCGTATACCAGGTGCTCACTTGCGGGCGGTGAAATCTATATGAGTTGTACGAGACCCCACCGCTCAGTTACGGTCGGAGCTGTCGGCTACAGTTATAAGGGGTGGCGCGCGTACGCTATTGGGTGACGCCACGGGCATAGGGGAATGTCCCCCAAGTAGTGTGAAACTAGCGTGCACGAAGGAAAGTATCATGTGTGGAGATGGCATTCTGTAATGGTTCCAGGCAAGGTAGACTGTGTGGGAAAGGCACCGAGCGGGATGGTTGAGAAAGAGCATCTCCATCCGCGACAAGAACATCACCCTGAGGTCGAGATCTATCCGTTCTTCAAGGGTGAAGGGTAAGCAAGGTGATCGTGCTTGTTCTATCCGTCAGGTGGCCTTGCCCATCGAGATCAGATGCATGCAGGCAGGTGTTCCCAACGTAGACTAGGTTGGTTCTTACCTGTCGATCCACTTACCTCCGCGGTGTCGGCCGCCATACATACTGGTTCAACCTGCCGTACCACACATGCCGGATGGCACCGGTAGTTCCCCACAATGACGAACTCGCACTCGCTACCCGCTGAAGCTGAGCCTGGCACACCCTTCACCCTTCACTCTTCCGTTCAAACGGTAACAGAATTGGGTGGATGAATGAAGAAGTGAACGTGTTTTCCAAGCACAAGCCCATTCAGATCAGATGCAAGTCGCAAGATCCAGTTGACACTCCTGCATCTTCATAGTGTGTACTGACCACCCCCACCACGTATGTCTTCACCGCTTGCTGTTGTTCCCAGGAGTGGGCACACCGCGAGCCAACACCACCTTTCGCGCTGCCTCTTCTTCTACCATGTGCGGGGAACCCGACTGAGGACTGAGCATAAAGAACAGTTGGTCTCAGTAGGGTCGGGTTATTCTCTCTCTCTGTCCCCGGTAGTGCTATCCTTCTAATTACAGAGACACAAAGCTGCTCTACGGACTGACGATCAACTACGTTCTTTTCTGTCATGCTTTTCTGTCATGATGGGAGGGAGTAGGTCAACCCACATACCGGGCGCCTAGTCGATAAAGGGAGTAGGTCACCCCACATACCGGGCGCCTAGTCAGGCTGGGTCACTGCTCAGAGGGGAGGTGTTCAGACGCGGCTTGTTAGTGTGGCACAACGGTGTCTAGTTACCAACTAGACGGCTTCGGCAAGGCTTTTGACAAGAACATATCGAGCCTAACCCACACGTAACCCCAACCCCACCTCAAGCGGAGCGGGGGGGCGTTGTTGTAACGCCTATTAAGGTAGCTCTATAAAAACTGGTTCGTATGACCCCCCTCTACCCCCCGATTGTTGTTGTTTTCAACCGCGTTTACTCGTACCGCACGCAGCACCACCACCACCTCACCAATATAGAAACGGACTGACGCAGGCAGGCAGGCAGCCGCGGGCGCTTGGAAGATCGTTCAGAGCCGTGGACCTGGAGGTAAATCCGAACAAGGAACGTCGTCGGTACGGTACTGCAGTCAGTGGGCGGGGTCAGTCAGAGGGGAAAGGGTCGTCTATCGGTACTTCCTATCATCGTAGTACTTCGCCAATAGCCTTTCGCTAATCGCCACAGTATCGTCTGCTAGGGTCCCTTACGATAGATAGGGAAACAATAGGCAGCTGACTATGGGTTGGGTACCAGGGGTTCAACTAGTTCGTTTCGTATATGATGGATTGTTGTTGAGCAGTGATCGTGAACCGGCGGATAAGGTCAATAACGAAATGCTTCTCCGTGAAACGGGTTCGCCCACAAGGGTTATGGGTCCGCGAAGCGGTATCTGGTTGCTGATACGTGCTAGGATAACGCCGTCTATGTGGAGTCGAATCGTTGATCGAAGTGTAGCAGACCTGAAGCTGCTGCCGCATACAAACCCATCGACAAACGGTACGCACCTCAATCGCCGGTAGGCTACTTCAAGCAGTTGTGTACGGGGGCCTCTCCTCTCCTCTCCTCTCTATATAACAACTACTACTCGGGGCGTTGTTGGTTCGGTTGTTGCAGTGGCACTTTGAAACCAACTCGGGCTCGGGGCCTCATACCGCGGGCACTGGCAGGACGGGATCCGTTATATAATATAATATAATATACAAACCGTTCACGCTCAAACCATAGAATGACCACACAGTTGAGTAGTGTGTTGTGTTGATAGTTGGTTCGCCCGCTGTCTTCGGTACAGGACCGATTCGGGTGTTCGGGCCTTTCGGAACGTCACGACCCGTTGCTGGCTCGTTTACGCACTTGGGGAGAACAGGCACCATATGACATTATTAAACGGTATTACCGGGGCGGCTTGTATAGGCAGCCTTCAAGTGAGCCCAATTCTCTTCTGAACTGGCAAGATTGCGGAAACCGTACACCTCTCTCTTGCACCGAGCCGGCCTATGTGAGTGAGAATCCAACGCCGCCTTGAGGTACATAGGGAGCCGGCATATGTATACGCGGTGTTGGATCTTGTTCAAGGACCCTGGGCCGCGTGGTTGCCAACCCACTCAACCCCCTACGTATCAGACTGAACTCCTCTCCGTGCGCTAATGCACGGTTGTCGTCTACCGTTGGTTTCACGGTATTTCGGACACGACATGAGTCCCAGCTCCCTGCGTTTTGAGTTGTCGCGGTGAGTCTGGGAGCGCCACCTCCATATTGGTTGTTTGTGTTGGCCGACATCACACTAGCGAGTTGTTCAGTAATCGCTATTCATCGGCCCTCGTACCCCCGAACCCCCGAACTGCAGCCTACGAAGGGAAAGGATACACCGAAGACGAGTGATTGACAGCCTACGAATAGCGTCGTGGGTGGGGGACAGGTAGCCTCAATCTACGCGCTCAATCACAGTGTCTCGGCAAACCGGGCCGCCCTTGTACGGGGGGTACCCCCGAACCCCCACCGCTAGGCGCTCACGGCAGGGACCTACCGGGACAAGAGGTGCCGCTTATCCACTAGACCGAGCCGTACAATCTGCCCTCCGTTACCCGGCCTATGTATGGGGTCAGATCCACGGAGGAGCGTTGGGAACGCAGCGACACAACGAGAACGGTAAGGAAGCACCGGTTGCTTCGCTACGCTTATATACGTATCGGTGCACTGCCCAACCAACCAGTTACAGAGCCCTATATACACTCTAATGAGCCAGGGCGCAGGGGGGACATCTTCCCCGGCCAGAACTAGCACGACGACTGCTAGCTATATCACGCTATATATCCAGCCTTCACCGCCGCCACTTCAGTGTTTCCCCGGAATGGGTTTGCCGTGATCGAGTAGTGAACTTCAGGGGCCACGGATCCCAGTTGCGTTAGAACGAGTGGCGTGCGGCTCGCCTCCGTCCTAGCTGACCGCAACTTCTATATGGTCTGGCTGATGGACTCACTCTAACAATCAACAAAGCGCGTGCTCCCACCCGCTCGCTGATTGGCGGGTATTTACGTGGAATCCTAAACGCTCTATGTCGACCGTTACGAATAGTCTACCTTCCTGGGGCCGATATCTTCTTTCTATACCGTACACCTTCTCTCTCTTGCCTCCTTGGTTAGTGTCCTCCTACCGTTAGTGGGATCCCTTCCAGCAAGTATCAAAACCAAACCCCCTTATGTTCGTTGGTATGGGTCCCCGGCACGTACTGCATACCATGTGCAGTAAGGGGATGGTGGGCGTACGGGTGGGTAGAAGTGTCGCCCCCTGTAGCCGGCATCGATCACCCCATCTCACGCGCCCCGGAATAGCGTATAGTACCTTGTGACGCCGCCGCGCCAATGAACCTTACCGAAGACCCTTTCCCCAGTAGTTGCCCCGAGTACTTACGTAGGGTGGGGGATGGTGGATCGTAGCCGGGTACTTTCTGAGAGGGCTCAGTACCTGTCTGCAATAAGACCGTCTATTATAAACGCTATATCGGTCTATCAGTGATTCGAGGTAAATGCTTTTGGCATTGTGATAGGGAGTTGCCCCGTCAGCCCTGGATTGCTGTGGGTTTCCATGCTCCACAAACACGTATGCTGTGTCAAGGTAGAAACAACCACGGTGGGAACGGCGAAACCGCCATGCGCGACAGATTATTGAATTGTATTGGTGGGGCATGGCAGACTCTCGTTATAGTCGAGAATCACAGGCCGGCATCACCGCTTGCTTTATATTGATGAGGGTTCCCACCCAGTTTGAAATGCAATTTCACATGCATACATCCATAAACGCTCGTGGTGCCTTCTGATACAGTGAGTTTTACGTAGCCTTCTGATACAGTGAGTTTTACGTATAGATGCGTAGGCCGTCGCTCGGGGCGCAACAACAACTACCCCCAGTGCAACTCCCGCCGGTAGGACCCCGGTGGAGGGTAATCCGAAATCAACTATCACGCATACATCCATAAACCGTTATCGAACACACACCCGAAATCGCCCTCCCGTGGTTGTAGGCGATATGGTGCTTTACGACATTGTATTCAACACCCGAAATCACGTTGTATAAACGCGCGAGGGAGGGCTGGTCCGTGGTCTCACCTGTTTCTTAACACATGGGGCGGCCCCACCGTACGTCAATAAATAACGCGAGGGCGCGTATCGAAATAGGAACAAGGTACCGCTTCGCTAGTATATACTGATACGCCGATCGAAGTACCGCGGAGCGGGAGCGTATAGCGTATGCGGGAACGTATAGCGTATATATATGCCCGAAAACGGGAACAGCCGTAGCGTAGGAACAGCAGCCGTAGCGTATATTATATAATAGCAGCCTGCGGTAGCGGAGAACGCTGTAAGGGTTGCTTGGTCCCCCTCGTAACAGGCAGACAAGAACAGGTGGTCCCGCTTGCTCTCGTAGGCCGCGAGGTAAGCCTATATAACCCGGGTGACCCCGGCCGTCCAGTTGGCACTCGTTCTTCCCCCACTTGTGAACGGCAACATGATCTAGTATCTGATCCTATCTCATACCCCGATTCTACTCCCTTGTTGTCTACGAACCCGCTGCTCAACAACAGCTAGCCTTCCCCGCGAAGCGGGCATATCATATAGTAGGAGGTCTACGAATCGGTTGCTACTCCCTGGGATCAGGCAACTTGGAACCCACGCGCATGCAATTCGTTTCAATTAGTCGCACATGGTGGGGCCCAATACGGGTCATCTCGAGTGCACCTTTCCCCAGATACTGCGCACCATGGCCCGCTGCTTAGGGAGGGGATAATCCCGTAACTCGGTGGCTCTTGTTTCACATCACACAGATATAGTTGAAAGGGAGGAACAAGAACAGGAAGAAAGGGAGCCCTCGTCACTGCCGCCCCTATGTCGTACCGTACGGTCATATGCGGTGGTTGTGGTTGTGGTAACATGCGGTGATCTTTTTAATATGAATATTCGGTGTGGTATTCCCCTGTTCTAAAGCGAACCCTCTGCCACGAGCGTGAGCGAGTGAGCGAAGTACATATGTAGGCGTACATAACCGAACGTACATTCATGGAACCTACAAGGTGGTGGAACCGTGAACGGTTGTTGGTGAACATTCAACATGCTGAGTACCGAATGTTGGCTACGCCTCGTGTTGGTACCCACCTGGTTGGCTACGCCTTTCGTTGTTGTTGAGTTGGCGTATACGGTACCGGATGTCACGAACCGGGCCGGATGTTGGCTCCGCCGCATGGTCGCAATACAAGGTTTCTTCGCCTTGTATTACGTTCTCAAAAACTCAACTGCGTGGGAATGGTCCGGATGGACCCACCGGCAGATCGGGCGACTGCCCATGAACCATCACAACGCTACCTTGCTTCTAGGGAGGTGGGGTGTAGTATCAATCGATTACCCGTAGCTCTGGCTCCTTCAGTGTAGACGCGGTTCATTCTAATTCGTTTTCGGCGTGCTTCGTTCACCACCACATGCGTGTATGTATCAGGAAACTGGATTATTGATGAGCTGGTATGGCGTTGTATGTTATTGATGTTGGTATATTCGTAGACCCGGGTGACAGGTTATTGGCAGGTAAGCGAGGATACTCTCCTATGAAGGGGCGGTACGTGGTACCATACCCCCTTTCACCTTCCGGTTGGGCAGGTTCGACCCCGTGAGTTGTGACATGACCAGCTTTTGACCTAGTTCTAGTAAGTACCTTCCGGCCACGATCACAGGTACGACTTCGGGGAAATAAATTGACGGTGGGTGGGTAACGTTCTTTGTGAGGACTCGCTTACTGATGACTGATACGTGGCACAAACAAGCAATATGTGGGCCTGCCTGCAGTGAGATTGATACATAACGGCTTGATACATAAGGGCTTTAGCGTTGTGTGACCTGGCTGCTACCCGGCAACCCCCAACCGGTACGACGTACCAACCCCGGGAGCGTACGCGCGGGTGGTCTCGCGTTTAGGGCCCGATTGCGGCACGAGTGGGAACTCTGTAAATCGGCTCCCATATGGTACTAGTTTCACCGCACGTGATATACCAGATCACACAAGGTAACTACGGCTGGCTATATACGCCGTCTATATCAATGACTGGATTGCAGAATGGAATGGTTGGTCTTGTGCTTAGGAACCGGCACGGGCATCGACTTCGTCGAGTTCGTCATACATGACTACTTCCCTCTGGATCGGGTACGTCGTACCTTCCTCAGGTGCCTCCGTTGACATGGCATAATCATCTGGCCTCAGGTGTATACGACTGCCCTTGCTTTTGTAACAAGTATGCGGTAGGATGCTGGTAGCTGCTATCTATCTCCCATAACCGGTACCAGGTACCCACTTCGGAAACCGGTTATGGTATCGCGGGTTCACCCCGTCCCGATGACCCCGTAACAAACGCGCTTGGTTCCCCGGGTGAAGCGGTGAGGTCGATGAATACAAGCCGACACACGAAGTGAGGGGTAAGGGTTCCCAGCTGTAGCCTTGGGGCCGCCGCATGGTCGGGTCGCAAGTTCATATATAGAATAGGGTGGGTGGGGTGGCAGGTCCTCATGGACGTCAGGTAGGTAGGTTGTACCGTTACCAATGATCATCCGTCGGGAGTTGGTACCACAACATGACCATCAGACCTTGGTGAGTTCGACCCCGTGAAGAGCGATGTGACTATCGAATAACATGGCGTTGGGGAAAACCTGTGAACAGGTCCGGCTATACGGGCTCGATCACGCTAGTTAGTAGTACCAGCTCCGGAGACTGGGATGGTGGTACCGCCGGTTCGAGTGCTATATACGTGATAAGCCACGAGTTCATGTCGACAGGGAAACAAGTGGATTATTTCTAGGGGACCGGAATGTTCCATATACGGATACGACGGTACGCGGGTAGGTATATGGAATGCATATGAACTAGTATGCGGAATGAGTGGCCCGGCCCACAGAAACTACGTTGTGGCTTGGTTACAACCTGTAGAACATTCCCGTTCAGATGGAACTGGCGAATCAGAAACCCACCATGTGACCGCCATCGCTAGGTACACATGGAATCGTGGCTGGTTGCGTACCTCGGATTGGTACCTCGTACCGGCGATCGGAGTCAACTATCATGGGGATCCACAGGCTGTCGCTTCGGGTTTATGAAGCGCGGACACGTGAGGTCGGTGAACACAAGCCGGCACACGGTGTGGTGGGCCTACTGCCCCTGCTCCCGCGTTCGGACCTCTCCTCTGCCTGGTCAGGGCTGGGCTTGGCGAGAACCATGACCCCAGGTAGGGCCGTAGGCGCATGAACTAGTTTACCCGAACCTGGCTGCTCGGCGTGTCAAACGGACGCTTGGGGACCTCCCCCATAGAAGCGGGCGACTGGATAGAACGAACGTAGTGCCGGGGATGTTGAGTTGTTCGCAGCTTCTTGATTCGTACTATAATCTGCGGGAACCCCCACCATGCAACAAGTTGGGAAACTAACCGACCACCCGAAACCTCTCGTAGGAGAATCGCCGGCAGCACGAAGGGTTCGGGAATAACGATTTCCAGATCAATGATGCCCCAACTGGATACTTGCGCGGGAGCTGCCGTTGGTATTGGACACTCCTACTGTGCGGTAAAGGAATGAGAGAAGTGCCAGTCCAGCGCCGACTTGGGTGGGGTACTTGCTTTAGATCCGAAGAGTGCTCTAGCTTTCCCATATACGCGGCCCACCATATGCAAGGCTATATAGTTTAAACATCCCTTCAACCCTCTACGTAACGCCACCCACCTCATAGAGTACACAGAGTACACGCCGACGACAACTGCGCCTGCCCCGCCGGAAACACGAGAAGAACCGTACGAATGCCTACCGAATATATATCGATTTCGTAACGTAACCATGTGATGGAGTTCGAAAGCGGTGTCACTTCGAACGGAAGGGGGCTGAAGGCGACATTCACTGTCTCTTACTTGTGGGGAAAGTGCCACTAAGTAGTGTCTGATTGTGTAGTTCTGGGTAATGCGCTTGGAAACTATAGGAGCCTGCTGGAGTGTTGCAGATTTGTCGACAGCCCGGTATATTCGTAACGGAGTGGATGAACCAACGAACCCCACCACCCCACCCCACCGTGACGCGGGCGGCCGCCGTTATTGAACGTTGCGGTAATACCAGCTGTGATCGCTCATCAACTACTGTTGCGGGACGACCGCCCACCGTACGTCAAGCTTGCAGTTGTTGGACTGCTAGGTCCAAGTTACACGGTTAGTAGATGTACTTCGGCGTATATGGTTACCATACGGTATGTTCATCCGTGAGACCGATCTCGTTCTACGGTTATGCCACTCCAGTTGATACCACTTGACTCGACTACTTATTCATCAAGAGGTGGTTGTAAAGTCTGTGATGGTGTTACCAACTATGTGTCCAATATAGTGGGAAGCGGGTGCTGTCTGCCGGGTTCAACTGCTGCGGATGCCCGTGGGGTGGATGCCCGTGGGAATGATAAACTCGGACTGAGTTACCCTACTTTCGTTATTGAGGTGGGGGTGGCGTCGTAAGGTGGCGTCGTAATGAAGGTTTATCGCCCCCTACTGCGGTGCGGGGGCTAGTACACCGCATGGTAAAGTGCCATCACGCTCACGGTAGCCGTCACGTTCGATCGTGTTGTGGCGCAATGTGGGCTGGCTTATGTGCCAGTAATTGAAACAGGTATGTTGGCTGGGATAGTGTCCGTGAACGCTGCTGCGGCTTCGACACACTCGAAGCCTTGCCCTTGCACGTTGGGGCTGATGCTGATGCACTCTGCCAGCTGAAGGAACTACATGCTTGCACGTTGGGGCTGATGCTGATGCACTCTGCCAGCTGAAGGAACTACATGAAAGAGTGCGTAGATCTTGGGTGACTATCATATAGTAGTGCTTCCATCTGTGATGGTGATGATATTGAGACTGGCTTTCCGCGTGGTGCTGCAGCTCCGGCGTATGTGTCTTCGGGCACACACTGTTCGTCTCGCCCTCCGTGCTGTATGGTGGTGCCCCCCAAAAAAGGAACAAGTATATAGTACAACATCTACATGTGCCGCCCCTTGCTGGAAATGTTCCGAGAAAGGTTTCTCCCTCGGGGCTCGGATGGCAGATGTGCGTTTGTCAGTGTGACATGGCAGCGCCTATCTCTCCATCTGTTGTCCAAGTATCGGCCAGTATCTGCGAGGTTGAACTAGACGATGAGATGTGAGCATCTGTGGTATATAGTGTTGCTCTGGTTCAACTACGAACGGCGGAGCGTCACGTCCCGCAACGGTTGTCTGACTCCGGGGGTACCGGGTCCAGACTCGTTATCATGTACCCCAGTGTGTTCCCCGCGAATGTGAACCGAGGAAGGATGTGGCGAATCTGGAATCGTTACTTATGCCCTGTTGCCTGTCACTGCTGTGAAGGGACCGCTTTATCGCAAGCGAACGTGCAGCTCGGTGTGCCTGGGTGGGTGTGCGAAGATCTATCTCCTAAAGCCTTCGTGCAGCTCGGTATGCCCCCACCTCAATAACGTGCTTTGATCTCTATCTCCTAAAGCCGTATCAGGGTAGGATGCCTGATGTCGAACGATGGAGAGGGAGATACTACAGGCGCGCCTTCAGACGACCATCGATTGGCACGAACGGGGCGGTGTGGTTTCGCCGCTTATGGAACTGTTTCCCGGAGTTACGTACTAATGGATGAAGTAAGCCTTCTGTGTGTGGCGTGCGCCCGTGAGGACCAACCACTCAGTCCGGCGTGACAGCTAGCTCCTCACTAATGATCCTGTTCCATGAAGCAGGCGCTGACGGGGTTACCGGCATAACACGGACAACGGGAAAACCCCAGGGTGCCATACTGGCTGTGGTACGTAGGGCTGGGCTTGGTCTCCCCGATGTGGCCCTTGGAGTGAAGTCATTCGTTGGGGGATATGGATTTCTATTCCTCCAAATTCGAGTTGTACTTGGGACGCACAACAACTACTGCTATTCCCACACGCGAACACGTAGGGGGCGCGGGCTTATGACCATATATAGCGCTACCTACCGTATAGAACAACTAGCTAGCTATATATCAGTGGAAGCTATATATCAGTGGAGAATGTGTCCAGGCTTGTGTAGGCGAGAGACAGTGGAGAATGTATCCAGGCTCGTGTAGGCGAGAGACTTACCTTACCCCCCGTTATCCCCTGCTAAGTACGCGGATTGCATCCTAAGGGATTTGTGTTTGGAGACTCTGCTAGCTAGTACGGTGAGCCTTTTCCTCGTCTCCACCCACGTCCTCACGCCTATCCCCTACATGAGGTGGCCCCGCTTGAACCACACGGAGGCAAAGCTGCGTTATATAGGGTGGGGCCCGCGCCAGGTTAGTGACCTGACTCTACGTATGCGCTGGGGTGATGACTGGCAAGTGGAGAACTATCATCACCGGTACGAGCCCCCTACAGGTGCAGCGACCGCACCCAGGTCGGCGGCGGTAGGTATATATGTGTCGACATGGGCTTCTACGTAATGCCCGACCATGAAGTGAACAACCTCGTTCTGAGGTAGGGTAGCCCAGCCACAGGCTCAAGGTACCCCGTCTGCACTTGCCGTTATGGGACAGATGCAGATCTCTGATAGGGCGGTATCAGTGGCCGCGCGGCGACGATTATATAGAGGACGCGAGCGAAGTGCCTTCATCGCTGAACAGGAAACTGTCCCAGGGCAGACAACGTCGATTGTTTGGATTGTGCGGTATACGTATGTGGTTTGTGGAATGCGCGGCAGAGCTGGTCGTTGTCATCCGAGACTACCCTGACCTATGAATCCTGCTGTCGTGAAGGCCTCCTTACTGCAGCAGAACTAACCGCATCAATGGAGCGTACCATACCATACCATATAAATGCGGTATATACGGCGGGAGCGAAATCTATCAGGAAGAGGAAGAGGCAGTATGTTGCTTCCTCAAACGTATGTTACCAGCGTGACTGTGCTAGTGCAGCCTTTCGTCCTGAAAGCAGTTGCCATCGTCAGTGTTCCGGCGTTTCAAGCGTCTCCTCTACTAGCGTATGCTCCTCGTTGCCTTGGGTTGTAGTTGAGATAGATTGATTGGGTTATACCCTACCTATGTACGCTCCTCCCTCAACAATCCCTTTACACATATACGCAACTATACCGCTTGTATCAGAATGGTTCAAGGCTTGTTCCGCTTGTTCGCGTCATTCGAAGGCTACGGGTTACGCACGCTTGAAGTGGAGATAGACGACGCACGCTTGAAGTGAAACTTTGCCACCTTGCGGCTACGGATGCTTATGACGATATACGCTTTCAGCGCAACGCGTTAGAAGAGAGAGAGGGACACATGTGAGCGGCAGACGCGTGTAGGCAGACTGCAACAGTTATTGACGTACGGTGGGGGCCGCCTTGCGCTACAGATAGTTTGTAGTCTCACCGCGAACTAGCCGCAAGGCGGACTAACGGTGAGGTGAGTCAAGTTGTTGGTCACCGCCGTCAGTCAGGCGGGGACACCACTACTGCAGTGAGTCCGCAAAGCGGGGGGAAGTTCGTTGCGTATGTCACGGGGGGAAGTGGTTCCGCGTATGTCATTCCTCAAAGCCTTGGGTTGGAGCGCGGCACTGGGCGTTCCAGTGTCTCGTCTCACCTTCCCCGAATCAACATAAGGGTGTTGTCCCAGTTTGTTCCAGCGTGAGAGTTCCTTCCTAAGCGTATGGAGTTTGATTGATAGATTGTTGTAGTTGAGATACGCTTGTTGAAGAGATCAATGAAGTGCAACGCTGAGACGCCGTATGTGACGTACTGAAGCGGCTACAATATAGACGCATGTGTTGGCTGGCACCACACCACCACCACCACAACCCCACCTCAATAACTAACTAACGCGCTCGCTGCTGTTGAAGAGAAACATCTACACCTGCTACACTGGTCTGCTACATAGAGAATATAGACGCATGACACTTGTGACGCTTTGCCGCCTTGCGCTACGGGGCACAGGTGACGCTTCTTGAAACCACTTGCCGCCGAAGCGGCTACAGAGTTCGTAGTCTCACTAGCTGCTAGGCGGAGGTGAGTGGGGACCGGGTGGGGAACGACTTCTACCTTACCCCTTTTGTGACGATTGGCGTAGTAGACGATAGCGATAGCGATAGACCGATGCCCCCGCCCCTATGTACTAGGTGACCCAGGAACAACAGGAACCATTCCCGCCACCACCACCATATATAACTAACTGTGGCAACCCGTACGCGTTGACTGCAAGGTGGACGATCGGGAACAGCAGGAAACCAGCTCATGTGACTGACTAACCGGAATTGATCGAGTCAGTTCGACGCCCACCCAGTAACCAGCAGGTCACCGTATACGTCGTCTTCCGTATACCGCAACAGTACTCTATCTCTCTCTGGGAAGCTGTGGTAGACGCAGCTGCACCTTGTTGGGAGTGGACTGAAGGAATGAGGCAACCAACAGGCATCTTTCTATTGCCTCTCTCTCGCCTGTCGGTTCCTGGGTTGCATGATCACTGCGACTCGGGTAGGTCGGACAATGAACTCCTCCCCCAGTATGTGTTCGACCTCCCCGCTCCCCGAATACTGGCATCGATCCCATGGGCTTCCCGATCTACAGGGATCGCTCAGACAGCAACGCCTTTATTGTATATTGTATATAAAGCAGCCGTATATATGAATATGACGTATAGATAGTATGTATATATACGCGTGGTCTGAAAATGAGCGACGTGGACACTGCCTGAACTCACTGTAACATGGGTGAGTCCTGTGGACGTTAGGCAACCCCCACCCAGTATGCGGGTGTTATCCCTGACTGCAATGGGTCGGAACAAGGCTCCCTAAGGCGTACGTAAACAGAACGGAAATGCTGGACAGGACTCAAAGGATTTCCTGTGTCGGTAAGCAGCCCGCGGACGGATCGTCCTGGACTCCGCTCGGTGATGGTAAGTGCTGTAGGTGCCCGGTGCTTGCTGGTCCTGTGAACTAAGTGAGACGGGAGGAATAGCACCTTCAGGTCCGTTATGCAGTTGTTTCGACCCCTCGCAGAACGCATATCCTTGCCATAAGCGATCAACCTACTGTTCAATTGTGCTATGTCAGTATCTTTCTGGCTCAGCCCTACATAACTGTTCTGCACCCATCCCCCACAGTTCGGTGTTGAGCTACGGTAACAGTGACCCAGTAGCGGCCTACGGGGTCTGCCCTGTGGTAGCGAGGTATGGTTAGAAGCTTACTGGAGGCAGGCGGAACCAGCGTACATATTATATTATATTATATTATGACGCGCAGGGGCTAGGCTTCCATTCAACGGTCCGTGCTGCTCTGCCACATATTAAAAAGAGGTTTACGACGTTCCCAACCCCAGCCATAGCCAGTTACGAAAGAGGTTGGGGTGTAGTGCCCCGCCCACCCTCGCGTTATTTATTGACGTACGGTGGGGCCCCCCATATCATATAACCGGCTCGCATGTGCGGCCACCCAACCCGGCGTATAGATACTTGTTCTTCCTCGGCACGCCGTTAGTTATATAAGCATGCTTCAACTTCAACATATTAACAAGCTCCAGATACGATGTTGGTATAGAGAATGCACGGGGTGGCGGGGGATAGTTACTCCTGCCAGCGTATATAGTCACCCCAACCACTACATCGTTAAACAAGTCTATATACGCCCCCTTCCCAAACACGACTAGGGGATGGTGGGAAAGCCAGGGCCCTACCTGTAGACCGAGTTGGCGCACCCCCAGGCGCACAATACCGTACAAGGGTCACGCGGGGCCGAACCACAACCCAGGGGGGTGGGGCGTAGTGGTAATGACTCACACAAGTTGGGTGGGTGTTGTCCAACAACCCATGTTTACTTGTGGTTACTGCAGCGAGCCATGCGGCGACTGAGCACAACCCCATCCTCCGACACTCAGAACAGTGTTGTTTTGTTATGTTAGTGTTGTTATTGACGGTGCGGTGCGGTGGGGCCCAACACGGTAAACCCGCCCTTATCAACCGATGGCAGGCGCGCCTATTACGCGTTAGAAAGCCATATATACGGAGCGACCTCAACAATCCCCTTCGTTACATACTCGTGGGGTTGTACGGGGGGGAAGAAGTGGGAATCAACAATCCCCGCGGTTGTTGGCTAGTTCACCTCTCTATATAACCGGCCGCACCCACCTCCAACGTTGTAACCACGGGGAGTAAGAGCAGGCCGTATTCGGGGGAAAGGGGAGGTAGTTGTTGGCTAGTTCACGGCCGCCAGCACTCAGTTCCAGCGGAGGAGACGGAAGGGTCATCCAACGGGAGCTGGGGAAACCCTGCCCACTGAACGGGGGGTACCCAGTTATATAAGTAGTTGTAGTTGGCGGTAGGGTTGCGGTGGGTTCGGGGGGGTAACGGGCAGTTGCGTTCACGGAAATGCTGACAGCAAGTTTCGATACTGCCTTCCTCTACCCACAGGGGGAGTCTATTAGAAGTACATTGAAACGGGTCGGGACTAGTTACGACGTAACTAGGTCACTGATGTCACTTATGTGCTGAAGCAGTCTGTCGCGTAGCGCTTTCTCGTTGGTTGGGTTCTGCTAGTATGGTTGGTGGTTACAGTAGCCTGTGGCTAGGCGCTCTCTCGGCTGTCTCTGACCTAGTGTTGTGGGTGGTTGCGCAGGCTTCAGAAAGATTGGCCTTGTTGGTCCGGTCAGAGGCGTTATCGTTCCAGTGAGTTGCCGTTCAACGACTCGTTCCAAAAACCATCATCAAATTCTTCCCCTTGTACGGGGGTACCCCTTACCCACCCGGCTATACACCCACCATCCCCTGTAGTTGTTGTTGCCGGTACCGCACTAACTCGTACTACAGACAGATCAGCGTTATCCCGGACTGGTACGAACTGGCACTAGGTAAGCAACTAACTAACGCCCGTCCAGAGCTGCGGGGTGCATTATTGAAGGCACGACCATGAAAGAGAAACGAAGCCTTTCTGCGCCAGTTATTGAGGTGGGGTGCAACGCTTCTTACTGGTCCAACTGGTCCGATCTTACTGTGCCGTGTAGGTTTACGCTCGACGAGGAACCCCCCCGTCGTAATCAAGAAAGCCTCGTTTCGTGTTTCTGCCGTGAGCCCTACCCCTACTCACCCCAACCCCACCCACGTAGCGGGGGGCGTTGTTGGCCAATCGAGTAACCATAGGAGGAACCGTTGCTTGCTTCACCTACGGGTAAAGACACAACCTATTGGAGGGGCCAGGAAGTGTGTTCGACCCCTTTCCTTTCTCGCCGACCCCTGTCATGTTGGCTGTTTCCGTGGCAGATATGTAGTGCCATAAGTCCGGGCTGCCTTTCCACATGCTTTACGAGCACCGTAAGCCTGTTCCTCCAGGACCGAAACCGCGTATACGAGCGTTGTTACTCAAACGAACGTGTCAAGCACTACGGGGTTAACTGAAGCACAGTCGGCCTCGTTACTGCAATCGAAACTGTTTCCAGAGGGATCTCAACCTTCTCACTCGACAACGTGGGAAACTAGGGGTGGTACACCGTAGACATGTTTCAACACTCAAGTGCCACCCACCGTATACCTCTATATAGCCATCTTCAACTCCAAAGCTTCTGTCTAATGGACTCCGGAGCTATGTTGAATGTCATGCCTGCTGAGGTCTGCGAAGCACTAAACGCTAGTTGCTCCCTCCCAACAAGAATGTTGTGCAATTAGACGGGTCAAGCGTGACTTACGTGGGAATGCATGCTCATTGATGTTCGTGTCCAAATGCGGGCATATCCGGCACCTATGTACCACTGATATTCGTTCCAAACTCAATATGTTGGCGGAAACACCGAACCAACAACGGCAACTACGGGGTTATATAGAGAGCCAGTTTATGGTGGGCGCCCCACCCCACCTCAATAACTGAACTGTTCGGGGTACGGTGTGGGGGGTTTGTTGCTTCCCGAATACGGGACTGGTTGTCTGCTCAGGACCATCATGTCGAACCAACCCAATGTGAGCAATCGAAATAGAATGACCTATCGCCCTCCTTACTGCCAGCTTAGAGCCCAGGCCTACGTACGGGGGGGAATAAGTGGGAATAAGCCCCCACCCGTGGGTGTTGCGTTGTTGGGTGCTCTTCGGTTTCCTGTTATGAGGGGCAACTTCTACCAACTTCGTTGTACGGGGTAAGGTGTGGGTTGTTGAGGGTAGGGCGTGACCCCCGAAGCAACTAGTACAGGGGGTGCGACACTTACGCGCACACCATCCCCCGTGTACGGCGTTACATAGTATCGGGGTTGGTCGTATTGGAAACTGAGCTGGCACCAAGCGAACACAGCGAGAACAACTAACAACCAACCGTAACCTACACGCCCCACCCCTTCAATCGATTACCCCAAAGTACGGATGGGGGTATTGGGGTTTGTACGGTGGCGCCTCGTTCGGGGATGGATGGTTGGTGGAATCCTTGTGTACGGTAGTTACGCGGCACGGGGGGTAGTGAGAACGTAACAACTGATACAACCGTTATTTACCACCTGGGTTGTACGGGGGGGTAGTGTATGTACGTGAGTGTACGGCCACATATCGAATAAGCCCACTTACCACTACCAACCAACCCCATCTGATACAAGAGGTGAAGTTAACAAAGTTGCGAGGCCAGCTCCTTCCTATATGATATGGGGAGCGGCTACGCATGTAACACCGCATATCTGAAGTAAGGCACGCGGCAGTTATTGAGGTGGGGGGGAGCGGCAGCGGAATGTTGAGTAGGGAACGGTAGATCGCACCCCACGTACAAGGGGAAGGGTGGTTCATGATAGTTGCCCCTCAACTGCGTATAGCTGTTCCCCGCTACAGCGGGTTGGCTACGGTGTTGCTGGCTACTGTGTTCGGTCGAAGACCGCCGGGCATTAGGGTCTTGTAGGGCAGAACGAACAATCCATCGTTACATGGTCGATATCGATTACTGTTTCTGAAAGCCTATGTAGCGAGACCGGGCATTGTTATGAGAGATGTACGCCCGGAACGATCTAGCTGCTTTGTGGCACCCCACCCGTCAATAACGGTACGCCCTCTCCCCGCTACATGGTCGGTCGAAGACGGCATCACCACGCGCACCACGCACACAAGGCGCCAACCTACGGACCTTCCGTCTTGTAGGGCAGGTTATCATATAGAAAGAGTGAGTGGCACACACATAGTTCGGGTTCAACGGTCTCCTCTTACTGAACCGGACAGCACAGATAGAGAGCTAGACAAATGCAGTTAGTGTTTCTCATCCGAGCCCGCTCATAGTTGCTTATGTATGCGTATCAGTAACCTCCTTTGTTATGAGAGATGTACGTAGCCCGGGCGGGCCGCTTTGTGGCACCCCACCCGTCAATAACGGTACGCGCTCTTGCCGCTACATGGTTATAAACGCGAAGCGCGGCTCCTACCCTTTCCGATCCGTTATGGGCTCGGCACCCACGAATCCCTTTGGCTACCCACCGAACTAACCGTTCCCTACCGAACTAACCTAGAGCGAATCCAGCCTGTGTATGTATCCCGGTCCAACGGATCACTTCCGAAGAGACCTGAGTTTACCGTACAACCAACAACACAACACTTAACAACACTTATTGACGGTGAGGTGAGGTGAGGTGAGGTGAGGTGAGGTGAGGTGAGGTCACCAATATCCGATTTCCAATATCCCAACTACTCAACGCTGGTTCAGTTCTGGTAGGCAGCCTTGCACCGCTTTTTCAATGGTGAGCTCGCTATCGACCCTCCCGCTACGGCGCTTTGACCGCAACGGTGATTGCAGTTACTAGGGAGGTGAGCGATAAGGGCTGCCCAAGCGCGACGGGTGGCTGTGGGATTGAAGCGGGATAGGACAGAGGCAGTTGCTTTTGCAGCCTGCAGTGAAGGATACGCGACGACGGCTTCGTCCCGGTAACCACCACGTACCAAGTAGCAACGAATGGGGCGGGGGATGGATTCGAACTCAGCGGTGCTCCCCCCTACGGCTATGTATGTGAGCTCAAAACGACCACGAAGGCGAGGGAACGTAAACCGTGCTGTCCTACTTGCGCGTGTTCCTCACGGAGCTAGGTGAAAGCAGGACCTTGACTCCCCTAATAATCCAACCCGCCTCGTATTCACATAGGTAAAGGTAGGTAAAGGTCTGCCCTTAGTGACGTACGGGCCATCACGTATTCACAAACTCACCTCACGTATTCACTAGTATAACAGATACGCATGCATCGCCTATGTTCGTATATGACTACTGACATTAGTTGCGTTTACGTAGGGAATGCTGGTTCAGTTGTTACGTCATTCAGTTTTCTTAGTCGGGTTGGACTTGCCCTCTCCAACCTGCGTATGCGGGGACCACCATATATAACTAGAACACGGTTGTGCTTGTTACAGCAGCGAAAGTGGCGGATTCGCATATGTGTGGCGGATTCGCCTATGTGCTTGGTCGTCAACATAACCATACCATACCATATGGCGGCTTATATGCTTTTATGCTCTGCTTCTGTTCATGTAGCGGTCGTTTGTGATTGTGGAACCTCTCTATATAACCGATTCAGTGAAAGCTAGCCCAGCGTATCACTCAGTGCCTTAACCGTCCACTAGGATGAGGTGTTTTGTGTGAGCCCAGCACTACTACATATGGGGGCTCTCTGTCGCCTGAATGGAGCGAGGTGAGCATTGGCTTACGTCAGTTCAGTAGTACTTGTTACCGCACTGACCGAAATCCGTTTATGTTACTGACTACCTCATGTACCCGATCAGACGATAAGTGTTGAGAACCAAGTGGTCTGATCTCTTCTGGTGGCTGGTAAGGGGTGGTGTTGTCGTGTGGAGAGCCCCTGCCTTTCCTGTAGCTCGTGGAAATGTCTCTTAGTGTGGTGCGTGACGTATGTCGCTGCCAGCTCCGTGCTCACGTAGGTGAGCGGCCCCCACCTTATATAAATTCGGTTGGAGCTCGTAGCCGTATGTCGGCCGCGGGGGGTATGGGCTGATACCTACGTATGTAGGGTATACGCCGTGGTTCTTTGTCCTACGGTGTTTCGCCATGGCGGAAGGGGCATTACCTCATCAACCAACCTTCGTTGTCTCCGGCCCTTGTTGTTGCCCCGCGTACTAGGGATTGGGGAATGTGGGCTTCGTATGAAGCCGGCTCGCAGGAGGCCACGGTGTGTTGTTCTCGATACTACCACACGTATGTAGAAGATTCCAAAACCTTATTAACTACAGTGTACTGGTTCTATTGACTACGTCAAGGTGGACTACATCAAGGGCGGCGTATAGCCGGCTCTGTGTTGTTATGACAATCTCCGGCAAGGAGGCTGCTCGGCACCTTGATAACGCGTCGAGGAGATCTGGGGTTACTGGGGCAGAGAAGTTGTCGTTCCCCACGGTGTAACTGACCTTCCACGTCATCAAGATGACCCAGAGGGTGCTTCGTTGTTCCCCACGAATCCCATTGGGCTCTCACTAGTGAGGAGATGTGCTCTGTGTCTTCGGGCTGCTCGGCGTAAGCCGTTGGGCTGGGTGTAGGAGAGGTTATGTGTCGTACGACAAGGGCTGGTTTGCCTGGCGTACGTCGAGGAGGGAGGAGGAGTTCCGGTAACACATGAAGGGGAAAGTCCCGGGTTATACGGTGGGTTGGATGGTTGGTGGAATCCCACATAGACGCGGCTGAAGGTCGTATCTAGTACTCCATAACACGGAACATCTAGATACGAAAAGGGTACCCGTGGAAGGCATCCACCGCAACCACCCACCCTCGCGTTATTTATATAAGGTGGGGGCCGCTCGGCTCGAACAACCCTACCACCCAACCCAATACGGTAGTTACGTAACGAGGAAAACCGTACATACACGTAGGGGATGGTGGGCCCTACATACGGTGTTAACCCCCTTACTGCACGCGGCTTCGGGGGTGACGCACCCGGCTATGAAGATGAAGATCAACTGAACGTGCTGATCGATCTTATTAATAGCCGAGGCGGAGTGGGGGTATGTTATATTATATTATATATGGTCCCCACCGTATATACTCCTTTAGACAGACGAAGCGCAGTGTGCCAGGAAGACGCGCAGCCTCCCCACATACGCGGTAGCTAGTTGCGTCAGTTAGTGGGAGTTACCGAAGACCTGACCCTGTAGGCGGGCTACACGCGGGGAAGGAGCGGCACCCCACCTCAATAACCCGGCCCTTAGACCAAAGCAAGTGTCTTCTATGACCCGGCATGCGCAACCTGGGTGGGGCATTCTCGCTCGCTTCCAGATGTCCACATTGACCTCGCCCTACAGTAAGTAAGGGTAATTACAGCTTGTTTCCAGTGCTGCCATATAGGCGTTATTGAAGTAAACGCGTGGGCCTTTTGTAGGGCTTAGTAGCGGTGCTGGCGGATGTTCGGGTTTGCGAGTTCTCTAAGTACATGCCACTTCAACACGGTACCCCAGAAACCTCATTCACATACCGCAGCTTCAGCCTTTGTTCCTGCTGCCTGACTGCGAAACCCCCTACAGAACTTCCAACTCTAGAGCTGGGTGGGGCTTGTTCCATTCACTGTCAAGTCCATATTCCCGAATCACACGGGAATCCGCCCTTACCTGGGCATCGGTCTCATCGTCTTTGTGTTCCGTGGCAATACCCCGGCGTATTGACGCAGCCAGCAGATTCGTTTGTAACAATGTGACATGGTCCGAGGACCGACCTCTGGCACTACGTAATAGAGTCAATGCGAGCTGGTGGCACTACGTAATAGAATCAATGCGAGCTGGCAGATGGCTCTTTCGCAACCATATCCGATCTCCTAACCCCCGCAACCCCATGATCGGGAACGCGTTACCCCCCTATTGGCAATAACGCGGCAGTCGGTTACCCGTACGTCGTGCTGGAGACTAGGTTCAGGGGGGTCGCTCCGAAGGGAGCTTAAAGTGTCGGTAAGGGAATACAAGGAGTCGAGCGGACTCGAGTTCGGATTCTGTACCACGGTTTGTGAATAGATCGCCCTCCCGGCACCGAAGACGCGACAGCCCGTAGAGTGGGCCAATCTGCGGTGCAACCGGAACATAGGAGCAGCAATCCCGCGAGGGAACAGGGTCCGAGACGATGCGTCCCTCCATAGCTTCGTTCGTCCGGGGATGGAATCCCTCGATGGCGGTGCGGAAACCCATGACACCGTTCCTTTGAGATAGAAGTACGTCAACGATAACGCCATAGCGCAAACGGATACCGTACCGGACCGCTTCTGTGCCAATCTAGTTCCAACGCCGATCCCGTCGCGTCTCACTGCAGGCGGTCGCTCAGGAGCCAAGATCCTGACTGGTCAGTGGTAAGAAGTGCGGCCTACCCCACTGAACGGGTGGTCGTGAACTGGCAGGCGCCAACCTCAGACCCGTCGGTTGGTTCAGCAGTCTCGGGTTGCCCCGCTCATGGGTACGGTATCAGGTCTCTCGCCGTCATGCCAGCGGCTGTGATCGTTCCTTGGGGAAAGCGCGAACCACGGGTGTCCATACAGGAGTGACGTTCCTGTGTGGTCCGTGGGAACGTGGATAAGCGAGTACCCAAGGCTTCCAGGCGGGTGCCCATCCAGTTGGGTGGGTCGAAGCAAGAGGCTTATCGGGCTAGATACAAGGTAGAGGACTAAGGGTGAGTAGCGGATCGTTACAGAAAAGGAAGGCCGCCGAACCCCAGGCTACAGGGGCAGTCACTCGCAGAGATGAGAGATGGCGAGGGGAGTAGCAAGTGCAAACCTGGAGCGCAACGTGTCCTCCGTACGATCCCGGAGCGGCCCAAGGCTCAGGGACGGTTCTCTTGGGTGCGTGACAGTTGCTGCCGGTAGTCGGTTGTACGACAGCTTTACAACATACAGAGCGGCACTATACGGGGTTGTTTTCACGTAGTCAATGTAGCCTTTCTAGGTACAGAGCGTGTATAGCGGCACTTGTACGAAGTGCGCGTTTATGCTCGCCGGGCACAAATACTGTTTATAACAACCGGGATAGGCCTTGGACCACTTCCTTTATAGGCGTTTACCTGCTAGAGCTCGCTCATAGCGAGGCTCAAGACCCACATAACGAAGGTGGTGTTGTATTGAGCGAGCACAAGCTCAGGATCGTTACTAGTCCTGGCCCGTCGGGGTAACTCCAGTACTGTCGTTCCCGCTCCGGTACAACCACCCACGGGGCGTACTCTATGTTGAGTCCTTCCCCGGCCTACGGACTGGGTAACTCGCGTTCCCCGCTCCTGGCGTTAGGGGTAACCAACCTACACCGCTCCTTGGGTCGCCCGTAACCCCGGAACTCTGCTTCCAGGTAGGCACCTTACCACAACCGAGCATAGTGAAGCAACAGGAGGCGGGACCAACGCGTCTTCTCGTTCTATCCGGGTACTGATACAGAAAGCAACCGCAAGTTACGTATGGGCAGAGGCCCCACGAGCTTGGGCGCGCTAGAGCATCACCGAACGCAACCGCATCGCATACTACCTCATGTAGCCGGTATCGGGGTTGTGGGTCGTGGTTCGGCCCGGGGTTGGTGGGTTGTTACTGGGGTTGTACGGGGGGGTAATGTATGTAGGTACGGGGCAATGAATTCTACTACATAACCGCTTCGCCTGTAGCCTGGCGAGCTACTGACGGCAGCCCGCCCCCTGTAGAACCCCGCACACTTGGTTCCATACAGAAACTACTCACTATCAAAATGAAACACAATCGATAATCTACCCAGCATATGTAGCGGAACTCCCACATACATAGACAGGTCACAAATAGAGTGGTACCAAGTAGCATTGCAAACACATAGTGATACACAAATCCACTTTGAAGTTGACTCATCATATGGGCCAATTGTCGCAATGTGTACGAAATACCATAAGGGCCCAATATCTCAATAGCACCTTTGTCTAATATGACGAATGAAACTTCATATCCGAAACGCAGGAACGGTCTGACTAGAAAGTCATTCAAAACTTGATCGAAGAACCAGCGTTTAGTGAAAAAGCAATAGAGTCGATTACCACTTGTACTAGTTACAAAGGCTCGTTGCGCGACGATTGATACCGCCAACGCCACGAAAGCACCGGTAGTACTCATCAAAATAGGTATTAGTTCGATAAAGGTTGGAGCAGCAAACTCAGATTCGGCAAGATGAACATTACTTGGTAGTACGAAAAGGGAATTGGCCCGAAAATTGGATAGAGGGTCAAGACGCAGCCGGCCACTCGGCTTAGTTCCTTTTTCCAGTGCCCTCCGAACCGCGCGAGATGGTCGCCTATTACACGGCTCACTAACTCCGCATGGGCCCACTTCGGGGAGGTAGTACATATGACGAAAGCAGGAACAGCTTCTTTCTATACGTTAATTATTCGGCTACGGCAATCTAGTTCGCCTATATATATAATTATTAGTCTATAAAGTACTTATGGCGCACCTTGTCCATGTGTTGGGGCCACATAGAGTTGATAAACCGACCCAACGTAGCCGGCGACTGCCGGGCAACTACCAGGGGATGGTGGGCCCAATACGGGTAGATGCTTACCCCTTGACAGTATTTGTGCTTGGGTGTGGGGGTATATGTAGTTCGAAGTCAAGGTGCCCCAATTACGCGTACATAAGGAAACACCGTTTTATATTGAACGTGGGAGCGGGGGTTACGTAGGTGCGCGACCCCGTAGCCAGGTGCTTCCCTTCCCGTCTCATGTCTGGATCGGAGGTTGTTGGTTCTTCGTACAGAGTAGCGGCTCTCTGTCTTCCTGCCGGGATAGAGAAGGTACGAGTGGGGTGATCACTGGAGCGTTTCCAAAAGCGTCAGTTGGGGGGAGCTCATTCGTAGTGAGAGTCAGGAAGAGTCAATAATGATGTATGATGTGATCTACGTGTTATTGTTATATACGCGGTTCCAACACTAGGCCGGCATAAGTGACGAAAGCGTTGGTCCAACTCACAGCTACAGTCACCCTTGGCCAGGGATACACCAGGCCTCCTCCCCGACTTACGGTTCGTGAAGCCGCGACACGCTCAGTGCTCGTGCTGCTCGGTAGTTCGGACGCGCTCACTAGGCTCGGGAAGGGGGAAACAGAGTTTGTTCTTTGTACCCTCCGTCGACCGAACTGACTCACTGGTCGCTGTAGGTACCTCGAAAACCAATGTGGCCAAATGCTTGCGGGCATCACCAACCACTGCCGACAGAAACCCGAAGGGGCAGTGGCCCGTGCCAACACAAGCCGTCACCGCACTCCGTCACCTTGAGCTACATCCACACGGACCCCTAGGATCAACTCCAGAGGACCCCCTACATGACCGGGCTTTCGTCGTCGTCTAACGCCTATGAGACACAGACTCAGAGAACATAGTGACGTCACCGGGGAAACAGCCTGAAAGGCTGATAAACCCTTCGGTCTGACCCCGGGACACGGAAACCTAGGAACACTCCAGAGGGCGTACACCTAGAAGACACGTGCCATAACCCTTCCTTTTCTTCATTCCTAAACCGCTCCACACAACTAGGACTACTCCTACAGCAGGAAACAAACCAACTACCCGTTACCCCCCCGAACCCCGTGAAGGAGGGGTACCCCCGGCACAACGTGACCAGTACTAGACACAACGTGACCGTTGTTGTTATACAGTACCTCGCTGACCGAGGGGAACTACCCACGACACGGCTGCAGATATCTCCCACGGTCAGGGGAACACAGGGCTGCATTTCACTCCCAGGTCGCGGAGAGCATGACGAGCTACCATCGAAGAAACACGGTGACCCAGCCTTAGTTGCAACCGGTGTCACTAGTTCGAAATCCACTAAGTCGGCGTAAGCACCGTGTTGGGCCCCACCGCACCGTCACCCCAATATAGTAGTTGTATGGTTACGCATCATTGGTGAGTACGAACTGTGGGGGAAAGGGGAGGGGGTACCCCCGTACAAGGGCGATGTTGATATCGTCATAAAGTACTACCAACTCGATATGCCGGGTCTTCGTACACTAGAGGCAAGCGCGGTGTTATTGAGTGGATGGGCGGCCTGCCCCTCAATTCAATTCTTCTACAGCCGTCGTTACGATATCTATGTTCCTTCAGTTATACGCCGTCGTTACGGTTTCGAGATCTAGCTCATGTACGGTAAGTAATAAACACCGATATAACGGCAGCTCTATAGAGATCTGTTCAGAGCTCCATGTAGCCCGCCCGCATAACCCCCTGGTTTCGGGCCCATCGCGGCACGGTTGTGATGCACTACCAATTGGACATTCCATTGATTGTGAGGTCTGCCTGAGGGCCGTGGGGTCATAAACGGAGCTCCAAAATGTGACCCGTTTGTGATGCAGCAGAGCAACATTGGACATTCCAAAATCGTTCGTTATGAGGGCGTTGGGGCGGCTAATGCTCATCATCACTTAGGGAAAACACACTGTAGCTGGCCGTATTCGGGGGATGTACATAATGGGGGGGCGTATGTACGGGGCGGACCAACCTCGGCCCGGCGACTTCACTGTCTGGTCTCCGTAAGCAGAACAAGGTGTCCCTTATGCTACATGAGTTCGCGATACGCTGGATGCGGTCGGCCGCCTACGCTTCCATGTTGTGGACCAGGCAACAGTTTCATGAAGCACTGGTGGATAGATAGAGTGTCTTGGTCTATAGCGAGCCAGTTGAGTTGACCTTGGAAATGACGCAACAATGTCTAGTATGTTACGCAACAATGTCTACCGTATTCGGGGGGTACCCTACTCCCTCCGTAATTCCCCACCCGTACAACCCCATGGGGGGTATAATAACGTGTACGCAACAATGTAGGAACAAATGCGGTACCACGCGTTTCAAGTTATTGACGGTGAGGTGGTGGTGGTGTGGTGTGGTGTGGTGTGGTATATCTAGGTACCGATCTATCCGCTACATCGCACAGAGGAAGAGATACGAGTACCAAGGTTACGTATTAAGGTTAGTGGATCAGATAGGTGCTCAGACAGTGAGGTGTTCAGACAGTTAGGCGCTCAGAATGGACCTAGGTCAACCCCAATAAGATGTTCGAACTACAGATGATAGAACTACAGGCGTGTTGCGGTGAACTCCCAGTTCGTTGGGTTATCCACCCTGGGTCGCAAGGGGGTGGTGCACAACGGAGTCGAGTGGTACTCGCATACCCGTTGCATTATGAGCGGAGAATGACTTCTGGCGAGATGGATGGTACCGTCCTAGCTGCTCATAACGGAGTCGGGCCCTGATATGGGCCTTCTGGAGTACCCGTTGCAGACGGACCCATCACGTTCAGATGGCTCTGGGTAGGGTCCTGGCCCCGATGATCCTAGAAACTACAGGTGAGTCGCGGTGTCACGTGTACGGTTGCCTTCGGAGTGTTGCCAGTTTGTTCTCCGAGGCGGTCAACCATGAGCCCATTTCCTGGATTCCGGTCGAGTGTTTGTAGTGGTTCTTCATAGAAAATGCAACTTGTATGATGTGGAGGTTCCCTTCGCTCCGGTACTAGTCGGTAGGGAACACTCACTGACTGTACCCTGCGTACGGTGAGTACGTGTGAAGGGTGTGAAGAGGTTTCAGTACGTGTTGTGGACAGAGGTATCCCGCAAGGATCCGCTCCATCCCCCGGCCCTCATGTTCATGTTCCCGCACGAACTAGACAACAGTGAAAACTGGAGCCTAAGTACAGGTTTCAACGTATAGCATCGATACACATACGACTCGGTCATAGAACGCGAACCGCTGCCACAACTAGTCATCGATAAAGTGCCGGGTTGCGCACCCTTCCCTTCATGGAACAACCAATAGGGACGGGGGATCGTGAGATGGCCACACCCCAACCTCTGGTTTTACGTAATAAGGTATGTTGGTGTTGGTTATTTCCCCTCTATATGCGAGAACAACTAACAACCAGCCGCCCACCTACACGGCAACTACCTTCAAAGGGCAAGGGTGGGGGTATATGTAGTTGGTAGTTGCCCCTCCCATACGGTGCCCCGAAGTAGCTTTCCCCGAATACGTGTTTCTATCGAACCCAGGGCCCAGGGCCGTCACTTTGAAAACCACGCATATTGTGTAACACAACCATCCTGCCCGTAACCTAGGTAGAACTGTCTCACTAGTGAATGGCCGAGTGCATCTAGAAACACCGAAAAGGAGCCTCGAGTATCAGCTCGAGCGCGTATAGAATATGCGGCCTGGAAGCACCGCGTCCGCCAGTTATGTGGATGGGCCCGACGGGCCGGCAATAGTTCGTAACTGAGCTCCTGTCGAAGGTACTACAGAATATGAAGGCCGGAGAATCGATCAGATACTGAAGGCCTTGTACTAGCCCGAACCGCAACCGTACAAATGTATCAGGGGGCGTCTACCTCTCTATATAACTCGGAGCGTTGTGCGGTCGCAAGCAAGGTTGACACTAGTCCCGGGCATTGAGCTACAGCAGTTTTCACCCGGGCAACCATCAGGCATATGGTTGGGAAGTCAGGCTTCTTCCTTACGTAATCGCGGTTGGAGGGTTTACCTGAGTGAGCTGAGGCCTGAACCGATACAGCACGTGAGGAGCCCAGGCGCGTGTTGCGTATCGCCTTACCCCGCTGGCTGAGCATCTGATCGTTGCTATAAGGTTTATCTAGTTGTGATTATGTTCCGATGTAACGCACACGCAGACTGACCCTTCGATCGTTACCCAATAGAACTGGTTTGATGTTGCTATCTACTACCATGAGTCGCGTGTTGTCTCAATGTTGTGTTACTTAACGACTGAATCCAACACGATTATGTAGTAGTTAATAGACCAGGTTATGTTGGAAATGGTAGTTCCTCACAACCCAATGCAGTTATTGTAAACTGTTGTTTGTACTAGCTATGTTGTTATCCTGGTGTACGGAAGCATCTCAACTATGTGCTGCGAAGCACCTGCCAACCGGCACCTTATGTAGATCAGGTTGACGTGTGTTGGAAAGGGTACGTAGGGCTGCTTGTAGGTGGGCTGATTCTGACTTGAAGAAGTAAATCAATCCCGTTCGTGTTGTGTGACGTGTTGTGTGACGTGTTGTTAAGTGTTGTTAAGTGTTGTTATTGAGGTGGGGTGGGGTGGGGTGGGGCACGCACCTTTCGGTTTCATAGAGATAGTTGTTGTTGCTATCTTCCCAGGAGCACGTCCCGAACCCGAAGCGTAGGACCACATAGATCCATCCCTCAATCTCTCCATCCCGCTATGCGGGGCGCGGGGCAGGTATGCGAGAATAGATCTTCCCGTTTCCCCTACAGGAGATAACAACCCGACTTGCCGCCTAAAGGGGCCCGTACAACCCCCACCGTACACGACCGCTGCTGTCTCTTCCTCGTTGTTGGTTCGGTGCCCACCCCACTCCACCAGCATCGACGTATGGGCGGTCTTGTTCCGGGCCGTGCTGGTTGAGTACATATGTGAGGCAAGGGTGGCAGTGAAGGTGAGGTTCCACAACGGTGGAGACAACCAGTTGTGGTCGCCCGCAGTTGTTGAGGTTGTGTAGTTAGTTACACCCCCCACCGTATATAACTCTAGCTGTAGCCGTACATGGGTTTTGGTTTGTTAACCCCCTGTATCAGTTGCAAGGGGGGTCACGCCCTACAGTGTGTTGGGTAAGGTATTGTGTTAAAGAAGACAACCTTACCACCCCCTAGCCTCTATGTAGCCGGTAATTGTCCGTAACTAGCTGTAGCCGTACAACTCGTACATACACGGGACTGGGAAGGAAACCGAGGAGGACCCAACCTTACCGTTACCATCCATCCCCTCTCCCGCCCCGGCTGATACCGCACGTGGAAGTCATGTGGGATGTCTAGCTGGCACCTTGTTGGCCGTGCCGTACATATCGCCGCGGTTGAGGTTGCGTACAAACGGCGTTATCTACCCGCCCGCCTGCCGGCTACACTTGACCTGCTACAGTACATATCTCACAACAGTACACCTGAACAAACGGCGTGATCTACCCGCCTGCCGGCTACAAGGGGTCGTGGAGGAGCAACCGGGGTTGTACGGGGGGGTAGTGTAGTTAGGGTTGGCTAGTTCGGTTGGAACTACTCAAGGTGCTTCGCTGGGTGGGACGACTTGACAAACGGAGGCTTACTCACCGCGTTATGAGATCCTGAAGTTCGATTGATGTTGACCGTAGGGTCCAGACCGGTTGATCCTGAAGACCAGTGCGAGATGGGGGGTAACGGTGCCGGCTGGGAAGCCTACCCACACACAACACAAAGCCATGCTCCCTACGCTGCTGGGCTCACTGTGACTGTATTGGTTCAGCACAGTGCGGACTCAGTTTACCGGAGGGAACGGCCCGAAGGGCGGGGTATATAGGGCCCGAAGGGCGGCCCGCCCCTAGGTAACGTCGCCGTACTGGGTCCTGGCCGGTCTAATAGTACCTTACCCCGGCTATGTACGTGGCCTTACCTTACCCCGGCTGCTATGTACGCTGGAGGGAACGCTCCTCCGTGCTTTAGGGGTAACTGGCGGTACCCCGCACCATACTGGGTGGGCGCTCTCTGTTCGGTCCCCGCTCCCTTACCGTACCGTTGAGGGGTAACTGGTCGTTCCCGCTGGGGGTACGGGCGACAGTACGGCCCCCGTGTAGGTAGGGACGCGCGAACCTTTCCTGATACTACGTAGTTACCCATATCAACGGGGGCTAGGATAGGACCCAGTAGGAGGGGGTCGCCCTCCGGTTTCCGCTTAACCCTTCGGTCCCAGTAGGAGTACGGGGTCGCCCTCCCCAGGTTTCGCCTCAGTTACAACCCGGAACGACAGCCCCAGGTTTCGCCTCAGTTACCCCGTGCGAAGCAGCCCTAGCATAAACGCGGCACATATGCAACGGACGGAGAATGCGACCATGCAACCGTATATCAATGGAGACATCAGAGCCGAACCAACCAACGCAACGCTAGAGCGAAGCAACCGTATAGATACCATATAGTTGACCGACCTGTACAGTGTACTACGTGTACAACATATCCATCTATGTTGTGAAGGGATGGAGCCCGTACAACATCGCAAGGTGCCTGCCCCACCTCAAGTACACTCCGGTAGCTGCCTCCTGTTGTGATACCGACTGAATACAAATAGCGGTGGTTGGGGGCTGTTGATCGGATCGAGCGTGTTCCATCCAATTTCTTCATATGGGGGTTCGCCTCCTACCCTACCCTACGGCTAGTAGTTATGGTGAGGTGGAGATTGGAATCGGAAACAGGGGCAGTAAGCAGCAGGTCTCTGTCCAAGACCATGTGGTTGAAGTTGGTGAAGCTGGTGGTGTCCCGCGGGCCCCGTGTGGGTGGATCCGGTCGATCGAGGTGGCCCTCGGGGGGCGGCGTCTACGTATTCGGGGTTGGGTAAGGTAGTTGCTGTGCGGTTCGCCGCTTGCGTGGTAGTTGTCGTTGAGCTCAAGTAGTGTCGAGCTCAACTACCTTTGTCCCCCACTATGAGTGTCTCTAGCCCCTGTGAGCATCTTTCCTGAATGCCTTGAGGAGGGCCTCTCTAACCTACAGTGGTGGGTGTCCACTCATCACTTCGGCCATTCCTGGCTCGGCTCCGATAACGCTATTCCGGGAGGGGATAAGGGCACTAGATCCCTTCGTTCGTCAGACCAGGAGGGAGCACGTGTGAGGGTTGGGGTTTGGTTCTCCAACTGGGCGCTCCTCTGGTGGTTGTATCGGGAACAAATGCACCTGTGTGTTATGCCCTGGAACCACCTTCGGAATACCCCTCCAAGGAGATCCATTTCGCTCTACTCCCCCCAATCCGAACTAGACGCCGGGGAGACTCCCCTCCAAGCGGCGTGCGTGGGATTAGACCAAGGAGAATCCCCTCCAACCCGTACATACGCCCACCCAGTCCCTCATTCATATGAAGAATGCACGGATCAAGGCATAGCCGCCTATGAGCGAGACCGATAAACATGCGGAAGCGCTCGCCCAAGGAACTACGAAGTGTCCCTCCCGCGGGACACCATTCTCCAAAAGAGCGAGCCCGGCGGTGTAGCACCATAAACGCGAGTTACATACGGTAGCGCGGCGGCTACATAGTCAGTTCGGGGGGGAGAGGTAGTCCAGAAAACAAACAACTCCGTACATACGCCGCCGCCCAATACCCCCTTTGGGCCCCTGGTTCGGTAACCGAACTGAGGTGAGGGACAACAACCGGTTGTTACGGGCCGAACTGTGGGGCGTCCAACATTCATATCGTTGTCCAACGAAGCTTCGGTCAGGAGTTCGTAACTGGTTGTCAGCGTTACACCATGGAAGTACGGTTGGGTGGCGTTGCCGGAACTGATAGACTGATCATGATCGGTAGGCAGGGGCCCGTAAGCAGGCAGTATATATGGTGGCAAGTGTGCTGCGGCTAGGCTACTGAACGGGGGGTGGGGTGGGGCTTCCGCTGACGCCCACAACCTGGGCGTTGACGTGCCAGTATCAGGTCAGGAAAGGTCCACAACTACAACTACAACTACAACTACAACCACGACTACCGTTTATTGACGTACGGTGGCCGCTCGCTGTAGCTGCCTGCCATTGCCAGCCGGCATAAGTGAACAAAGCAGCAAGGCAAGTAGCCAGCCGGCACCGTGACACCGCATCAATAGCCCCGAGTAACCGCCCACCCGGCGCTTATATAACACTAGACGGACGCGCCCTGTTCCACCGCACTTACCGAACTATACGTATTAGGCGCTTCATGGTTGGTTGTACAACCATAAGTACCAAGCGCCGCAGCGCAGTTATGAATATATATCGGTAGTTGTCCAGTCGTACCCAAACAATAATATGGCGGATGAAAATGCACCGTTAATCAAATATTTCAAGCCGGCTTCCGTGGAAAATTCAGAGTTCCTTTTTGATGCTGCGATCACGTAAAAACAGTTACTTTGAAGCTCAATAGCTAAATACATGGAAATTAAATCATAAGCCGAGATCATAAAGAGCATACTGCAAGTAGAAAGTAGAATTAATACAATGAATTCGAAAGCCGTTGTAGTTGTTGCGCTCTCTTGTTCGAAATAATCGAAACACATCAGGATGGTACCAGCCGTACAACATAATAGAAAGAGTTGGTACATACTTGTAAAATCGTCGAACCTCATGCTGTTCTGTAGTACGTCATGGGCGATATAGCGGAGAGGTGCGCCAGCGGCGAGCAACAGAATGGTTATTAGAACACTGAGTAATCCAAGCCAACCCACATTACTCGCTAACGGTGGATAATCATATAAAGACGAGGTACTAAATACAACTCCATAAATGAGCAGAATTAGAGTTGCGTTAATGAGAAAGATCTCTGGGAAAACCGCGTTAATGAGATTGAACATGTGGAAGGGGATCATAACTGTTTTCAAGTAAAGAGGCTCTGTAGAACCGGCGCAGCGCAGCACTAAGTTCCTGTAGGAAGGCTCTGCCGGGTTCGGGTGATTCCGCTAGGCTAGGCCGCCGCCGGGTTCCTCCCGCCCTCCGGATCGACCCCACGTCGCGTTCTATGAGCTCGTAACGCTCGGCTCACGCCCTACGTAGTTCGGGCTGCCGGTTCGAAAAACCAAGAGCATGTGCAGTATAACGCGTAACGCGGCATAGACATGCGCGTGATAGTTACATGGGCAATACAAGAAACCGTTATTATGCGGAATGTGCCGGGATAATGGATTAAAGGGGACATTCCAGTAGATAAGCACAGCTTACGTGATCGCAGCATATGCTGCTTTCTGAGTACAACTCTACTGGGACGCGGAACGAACGAGATCGGTTTATGGGCTCGCTCCACGAGATTCTACCCCGTTATCAACGTATGCCTGTAGGTGTTTCCGAACCAACAAACCCCTGTAGACGTAGCCCCACGAATACGGGTACGCTGGTTCTGATCCCAACGCTTACCCCGCAACCGCAACCAAGTACTTATTGCAATATGCTTTCTACCGTATGTAACTACGGTAACGTCTTAAGTTGCAACTATACTAGGCGAGTACATAGGGGGTTGCAGCGCCGGGTTGTGGTTCGTCGCATTCCGAGATATGTGGCGCAGCGTATATGCGTTGTATTAAGGCTTCGGAAGGTCAACAACAACTACCGTACCTCCTTCACGGTAGCGGGGAAGGGGTTGTGGGTTGTTACTGGCCCGGGGTTAGTGGTAAGGTAAGCCCCGGTACCCCCCGAAGCGTTATTAGAGAGCGGCATCAACTCCGTATAGTTGCGGACGGATGTCTCCGATACAAGCCAACTAGATCTCAACTCTGACCCAATCCAAGAACGAGCCCTCACCGGTCCGAACCATTGAATGCGCGCAACGGGAGGCCTACAGGAACCGGTTACACCCACCCCCCTACCGGGCGAATAAGCCTGAAACAGAAGGACGCATGGGACCAATACAACCGCCTACATACTGAGATCGCGCATACGCCGCGCGCGCAGTGTATATGCCTTGTATGGCTAGTATCGGGTTGGTCGCGGTCGTTGTCGTTGTGGTTACAACCGGCGCATATCCAAGCAACCTGCATGCAAGCCGGCAACCTACTCGCCCAGCACCCTGACCAACGTTACGACACGCTTCGCCCTCACGGTACACACACAATAGCACATCACGGCACTCGAACCTGGGGGCATGGGACGAATAAGGAGCCACGCCACAGGGGTAGCGATCCCCCTGTACTGTACTGGCCGATGCACGATACACGGTCCTTGTGGCCAAACACTCAAGCGCACCACACACCAAGCGAACACACAGTCGACTCAGGTGGGCGCTACCCACGCAGGAGCCCCGGGAAAAACCCCGTATCCAGTGCCCCAGGGGTGGGGCAGGCCGCTCTACCCTTACTGCGACCTGGACGTGGTCGGTTGGCTGCAGGCCGCACAGTATCAACGTTTCCGCACAGCAATAGGCCCCCTTCATATACGTACGCTCTGACGTACAAACCTGTTGCTTCAGATTCAGCGTTCACATCGTATCCATACGCAGACACCAACCGTGCAAGCGCCCGCTACTTCGCTCCACGTATCATACCGCAACATACCGCCTTTCCAACAACGCACCCCCGCTACGTGGGTGGGGTCGGGGTGTAGTGCGGGTTCTGTAGGGGTTCAGCCGCCGTCAATAATACCGGTCAGCCGCGAATCACAGAAGAAAGGATAAGGTGGGTGTATAGAAGGGGAGATGCCATGCTGGCATATATGGCATATAAAGCAACTACAGAAACCCCAACCTGGTATGTGGACAGTGGAGCCTCAGCACACATGACTGGCAGAAAACACAAGCTGATGCCCGTTCCACCACCATACCATACCCATACCATACCATATCAGGCGTTTCTAATGCGGGAAGAAGCACCATACCATATGTAGAGGGGAAAGGAAACAATGCTTTATAAACCAACAAGTATCCAGTTTGTGCATATCATACGCAGTGGAGGAGGAAAACGTCGTACTGTGGATGATGTGTTTATGTATACGGGATGGAGGCTACACAACCTCAGTACTGAGTCAGTTATGCCCCCGCCCGCACTCATTACTGAAAGATGAGGAGAAATGCTTCCTTCGCGCACTGACGTAACAGGTGCTTATCCCTATATACGGTTACCCGCCCTAGGTACGTAGTACCGCTTCGCGCGGCGCCATACCTAGCGTTCCACACCGCAAAGCGGTTCCCGCCACGTAACCGGTAGGTACCTGCGCACAGTTCAGATCATTCGTGAACGACCTCACGTATTCCCATACGATGAATGAAGATCGTTGTTTTCACGTATGAGTGCGGGCTATATGGGGGTAGGGTAACCGACCGATTCGTTCATATTACGTAACCACGCTGGTACCGTTGCTGATACTAGAGAGTTTTTATCCCGGGCGGATGATGACAGAATCGCACAAGCCGCTTGCAGCCTCGCATGCGCGGTCATCAGGTTCCCTACTTAGGCAAGAATGTGACCCGTCGATGCGGCTGCTGCTCGTTCCCGTTCGAAACACGAAAGCTAGCCAGACAGCCGCTATGCGAACGAGAACCCCATAAGCTCCTCCCTTCCCTACTTAGCGGTTGCCGCACAATCCAGTATTGAGCCCAGCCCAATGCTTGTTAGGGGTAACCAGCACAACGGGATAAGCTCCCCAATGTCTATCTCTCTTGACCGAGCGGCTTGAGTTCGTGAGCTACGTGCGTGATATTCTATTTCAATAGTGACGCAACCCGAAGCAACCCTGTATCGATCTGCAGCTGTTGTTCGTTGAGCCTTTGTTTCTGTAGGCTGGGAGTGTTCCACTGCTCTGCTGTGTCATCTGCAGTTGGAGTTGGAGTGTTAGCGGTCCCCCTGTCTGCTGGTTCGACACCAGCAGCTTGGGCTTGCAAGTGCTGGTTCGGAGTGTTGGTTGTCACTGTTGGAGCGCCTCATACCGTTATTGAACCTATGCTTGAGTCCCTATCTATCCACCATTCATTGTCAGGTGCAGTGAGCTCTGCTGCCTCCCCGTCAGAAACCAACACCGTCTACAAATGTGGGAGGAATCATGCAGCTTCTATCCCGAGGTGTGCGCAGAAATCGTCCAAGGAGCAGACGGTATGTATATGAACTATGCATTATCTAGACAGATGTTCTCGGCTAGTTACGCTAGTGCGTTATCAGCTGTAACTAGTGCAGCTAGTTACGCTCTTGCTGCTAGTCTCCTGCAGCTAGTGTACTGAGTTGTCGAAGTTATGGGAGCTATTGGTCCGGCCTTATGGGGTTGGACGGGCGTATATAGGATGTGCTAACTCGCGACAACTGCCCTTCGTTCTTCCATATCTGGTTCTACCGCAACTCGGTAGATTGAGTCTATCGCGAATACAACCAGCTATGTCGTCTGAAAGTTCGTATTATGGAACTTATTGACAGCATATATATATCGGCTATGGGCGGATAGACCGACATGCGACAACGGAATCCCTGCCAACTGATACTACCCATATACGATATACGTACGTTGAGGTTGTAACGCGGGTCGGTATGTTACAAACCCAACTAACCGCTTCAGTTGGCGATGTCAAGTTAGAACGCATCTGTCCTCCCTTCGGAGCCGGGTAGTCAGCACTGCTGGATTCTCTAGGTTGAAAATGCCGTAGCCCGGCACACACCTACATATGCGGTGTTGCTCACTCGTCGAATTCACTATGGGTAACCAGGCGGGAGCAGGTAAATACCGCTTAGGGGCGGTGAACAGATAATGGTACAATAATCGTACTTGACATAGAAATATCAGTTACCGAGTCATACTGCGGTAGGAGGTATGGACCGCACGTGTAGCTCAGAGTCATTATTATGCGAGGTCCGCGTCTTGTTGCGTTCTCTCTCTCTATAACACTGTATTCGGGTTTATTCTATCTGACGACGCGCCAGTTGCGACTTCGTGCCTTGTTGTATCGATACAGAGACTAATGGGTGTTGTTGATAAAGTTATCAGTTACCGAAACCTTCATCATGAATTGAAGACGACATGTTATGGGTAGGGGGGAGCCATTTATCCCACCGTGTGAGTTAGTTTGACGCCGTGACGACATGCTGCTTTTCGGTACCGTATATATAAACCCGGGATAAATCAATACTATATAGGAAAACCGTACCATACGCGGGTCAGGTCGTTATCGTTCCAGTGATGTATAAACCCGGGCATTCAAACCTCACATCTATATAACCAGTGAGTGAGGGCTCTTTGAAAAGCGCATTTTATGGAACTAGTTCTTCATCGGCCCAGGAGGAACCGGGGTTCGTTGCTCCGACCATCATTTGGAAACGGGCCATATTGATCGGTCAATGAAGAGGCAGACATTTGTATACGTCATGATGCGCATGTCTCTCGAAGAAGAGTGTTAGGGGGCAACGGCGTAGTCGAATTCCCTCTTCTATCAGTTGCGGTAGACGGCGACAGAACTGTGGGGTCAAGGCGAGGGTACCTTGGTTTCACGTATGGGTAAGTATCAAGAGGGCTTGTAACTGAGAGTCGGTGTGGTTACCTAATCGGTCAGTTGCGGTCGTAGGGATCGTCCTGCTATAGTACGCGGGGGCCGGGGGTTTGATGTGAGGCGAGGTCGAGGAGTGAGAAGTGGGGCTCTCCCTATAAGTAAGTCTGTTTGTCGGGGAAGATAGCGATGCGCCCGGATCGTTGCAACTACATGCCGGTGACGTGGACTTACCTGGAAGGTGGTAACGTATCCCGGCCTGTCTGTATAAGCCGAAGTTTCCTCGCTCAGTCCGAAGCAACCCACCCCACCCCACCGTTCAGTAGCCGGAACGGAACGAACGGGTAATGCGATTACTGCTTCGTAATCGTGTTTTCGCTAATGGTGGAGGCTGACTGCGGAAGCACAGAAGGGAGGAGGCAATGTGCTTGCTAGAGGTACCGGTTCCGGGGAAGGTGTCTGAATCTGCGCTCAATGCAACCCCTTCGGGTAGCCATGACGCGCTCTTCCGCTCAATGAAGCAATATTGGATTTGAAGAGCAACCGATGATACCGGCCGGGCCCATAATCGGCTCGGGGTAGAAAGAGTTGGCTACCATTCAAGGAGGGGACATTCCTTGTCTTAGTCAACACGGCAGGAATACAACGAATCGAGCAACCACTCCTGACCGTCCAATACCGGGCCGCCCTTGTACGGGAGGTACGAGGCGCCCGATACGACACGGCACCTCCACAAATCAGGAAATCCGGGGCCGGGATAGACGAGATAGAGACTTCCCCAAATTCCGTAGCCACCGAATATAGTACTATTAGATACTGGAGATACCATAGAGCGTATCTAACCGCTTTTCGAGCTACCCATCTACGCGTACAATGGGGGAATCATAAAGGAATGTCAGGCATTCGCACGCATACACAACGGAACACCCTACGGTCCTAGAGTCACGATTCAACTAGTTGTTGATTCATGTTTATGAGTACGTGCGGGTAGTGTTGTTGATGGCCGTACCCGTTCTACGCGTGCCGGTATATGGGCTTGTGCGGTGTCGACGTCCAAGTAACGGAAACGGTCGTAACATGGTGGATTCCCCAACAGCAACACCAACCCACCCACAACCGAAGGGTCGCCCACCCGCACTATGGGATGGGGCCGTAGGTCTTCAGTATAGTTGCTACAGAAGCAACCGGTGCCCCAAGTAACGTGGGCGGGCGTAACACATAGGCTGGCCGAATTCTTCTGCATCAGCCCGTACGAACTGAGCCTTCACCGTAAGGCGCGGGCCCGGCGGATTCTTTATCTTGAGTAACTCTTCTACACCACCACTTTCTTACGAAACAGATCAGGGGCCGGAGCTGCTACCTCAACCCAACCACCCAACCCCGCCACAACCCCACCTCAATAACTGCCGCGTTGGTGGCCCGCACCCGCCACTACGTAAACGGTGAAGTTCAGTATCAGGTTGCTACGTACTAGTAACGGGGGGTAGTGTATACGCAACTGATACCGCAACTTACCACACTTACCACACTTACCACCCAACCCCTCTCGTTATATGGCCCACGACGTTGTTCCAACCCACCCAATGCCCACGAATACAACTAAACCGGCATGAGCGTTATGGCGGATAGGAGAGGCTCCAAGGCACCTCGGGCCTGAGTTATTGATGAGTCTAGCATTGCCAGCCCACCTGTAGAACCTGTAGTTTATTGGTCACGACCAGCGTGCAGTAAGAGTTCCATTAAGGAGCGTTTCCAGGTTACCCCGTTGATGCGGGGTGTTCCTCGTCCCCGAAGTGGGAGGCTGGGGGGTTGAAGTGGGTTAGGGGATGGATGGTGGGCCCAAGTAATACGAAGTAGTTGCCCCGAGTACATACGAAGTGTTACAAAGGTCGAACGCAGTTGGCCTTGGCGAAGGTGGAACAGTCAGCTATTCTAACTAGAATAAGGCACGCTTCTAGTAGGGTTTCAACTTCAAAAGCAGGTTGGTTGGCCCCACCCCACCCCACCGCCATATAACTAACTAACTAGTGCCGGTGTCTGAATGTACGGTAAGTTGGAACCACTCTGGTTGTAGTGAAGAGTTGTTTGTCTCGAGAGGTCTTATGTACCTTCGAGTCGGGGTAAGTAGTTTCTGTGTAGTCCACACCGCATTCGCATTATACGGTGGGTGTGGTTTGGCGAAGTAAGACATAGTTGGGCAGGGGGTTCCGAAATAGGTGTTCCAGTATTCGGAGTAGATAAACCAGCCGTTATATAAAGTAAAGCCGGTGGCGGCGGTCAGTCGGTTATGAAGATATGCCAGTTGAGTGATCCGTACTTGTCGCTCCTGTGAGAGATTGCCTGATTCATGGTTGTCCAGATTGATGAGCATTTCATGTATAATCTCATAGTGTTGTTGCCCACACCCACCCCGTTCCGTCTCCGTCTCTATGTGGTTGTGGTTGTGGTTGTTGTTGTTGTTGTTCCGTAGCAGGAGCTTTCTCTAGTAACTACGGTTCAGAAGGAACCGCCCGCCCACGTAACCACCACTGTTTCAAACTCTTCTCTCAACTCCTTGACTGCTGAAGGGTAGGGTAAGTCGCACCGTTACGTTATTGAGGTGGGGTGGTGTGGTGGTGGTGCGTGCTTGTTATATCAATGTTGCTCCATGGATATTCTCTTCAATGTGCCGATGCTTCTTGGGGCCGTTATGTAGGGGCGACCGTGAAGTCACCGCAGCCGGAATTCCTGTTTCCGTGTACGGTATATCGGAGAAGCACTACATCGAAAACCAGTTCCATATGGAACCTAGTGCGCCGGGTATCAGCATGTCGTTTTCCTGGAACAACCTAGTTTACGGGTCCATACTGGACTACGTAACCGCACACCGCCTGAGACAGCAGAGGCAGAGTGACATTGACTAAGTTATGGTGCCGCATGAGACCTTACCCTTTCTACCTTACCCTTTCTATATACCGCCCACCGCACCGCACATCCCATCGTGCCCGTGCCCGAAAACCTCTTCTGCTAGATGTGAATCGTAGTTGAGAAGGCTCCAACTCCGTCGTAGCAAGAGGGCAACAACAATCTCCAAGCAACCAACCCAGAAGCTGTTTACTCTGTCTCGATACACTGAAAGCAATGTATTGTGCGTTCGTTATCCCCCACTAACCGTCACCCCACTAACCTCACATATATTGACGTCGTCTACGTTGTCTGGTTATCGCAACAACAACAGCGGCGGCGGCTAGGCTATATATGGGTGGGTGGGGGGTGTGGCGTGGTGTGGGGTGGGGTGGGTGGAAGGTGAACACCATTGGGACTTCCGATTCAATACGTGTGGGTCCTGGGGCAGAGGGCTCGTAGTATCGACGGAGCTTTACTCACAGTAATGCATGCCTTGGTGACTCACGAGGTAAGGAGGTGGGTGTGGAGAAGGGGGGCCTCAGCAGGCATATTGAAGGATCGAGATCGAGGGTAGGAGACTAACACAAATGGTGAGGTTTATGGAGCTACAGAGAAACCATGTGGGCGTTCTGTTCTCTTAAACGCAAGAGCTATGCGCCGTGGGACTTAGTGGTACTGGCTGGGGACTGAAGGTGCGGGTGAAGTCAACCAACCCAGCAACTTGTGACGTTACGTAACGACACAAAAACCCTTTTCAAGTGACAGTCATCTACATAGGGATCCCTATGTGCCTTGAACCAGTGTGGGTGCGTGCAACCCCAAGTTCAGTATTTGTCGACCGGGTGGGACTGAAGGTGCGGGTGAAGTCAGTAGTATCACGAGTTGTACTAGTATTTCTCTTGATACTTGAATTCGAGATATTCAGTCTCATAAGCGTGTATCAAGTCTTAGTCTTGTCTCTTGTCTTTGTTGTATTGGTTACTAGTACTATACGCCGGCCCACGACCTGTAGCCGGCCGGTACTTACCGTGCGATGGTAGAAGGATTCTAGTTGGCTAGGAAGTTCTATAAGGTCCGATTCACCAACTCTTGTAGAACGCATCTTTCTTGAATTCGAAACCTTACCGTACGCCGTACGTGAACGAAGATGCGGTGTTGTCTCTATGTGTATGATGCGTTTCACATTCTGCATTGGGAGAATCTACAGGTAACCCCTACGTGTACGGTGGGTGCCCATGAGACCGATTCGAATATCAGATCGGAGAACGCTTACGCCCTCAGAATAGAGCCATTACCCAGGTTCGCCCATAGTCGGCCTATATATCTCAAAGGTACAGAAGCAACATGGGAGCTGGAGGATGTGGTGTTGAATAGTTATCCTGATCTGTTACAGCATTTCCAGGAGGTTCCCTCTCTATATAACCGTGCTTAGGGGAGGTTCCATTAGCGGACAACAATGTTCAATCAGTAACTTGCATCACCTATACGGTTCCCACCCACTGACCGTATAGGGCCAAGGTAAGGTATAGAAGCGGGAAACGACGACAAAGGACCGGTAGGTGGGTAACTCCGTAACCCCAGTTACCCCGATGGACCAGGATAGGTAGTAGTCCGAGCACATTCCCCCATAATAGGCCGGGATGGATAGGGCAACAATAGGAGCGGGAATGACTACGGGAGGTGTTACCGAACCAGGGCCAGGATACGCTACACCCCACACAAACGGAGGTCACTTCCTGCTACTTGTGGTGTGTTGAAGGTGACCTCGCGTTATGGCAACACAATTGACCGAGCAACACAAAGGCTACCGACATCGGGTATCCCGAGTATACGCCCACCAATGGATAATGCTTCGATGCTGATGTTCCAGTATACATATAGAAGGAGGAACATGGGTTTACCAGTTCCATCGCGATAGTTGCATGGCGAGAAGCAACTTTCGAACTAATCGAACGACGAGCGAGATACTGTTGCAATTGGTCGGATAAGCAGATACTTACCACTGTTGGGTCGCAACCGCTGTAAGCAACTGAGCATACACGCGTGTGTGCAACGGTTCCATCGCACGGAAGCGCTGAGCTTCTGCCGCCCACCGCGTTGGGAACATCTCCCTCCATGGAATGCTCTGCCAGTAGCAAGCTTGCGATAAACCCCCCTCCTGCCGGATATGTGCCACTCATCACCCCACCGGACAATGTAACAAACAACATAGGAACATATAGGCGTATTGAGGGCGTAAACAACCATAACCCGGCCCTACCGTACCGTACCCCACCATTATATATGACGCCGGTTTGTAGGGAGAACTGACTAGTACTAACAGAAGCACAAGGTTCGGGGGCGTACCCATATCATCATATATATGACGCAATCATGAAATGGAACGGGTCCTTCTACAAATAGAACGGGGCGTACCCAACGACAACTATGACACGGCGGCGGAATTATGGCGGGCCGTGGAATGGGGCATACCCCACAAAGGGCAATCCGCTATGGGATTTAGTCCCAGAATGGGCACGTGGCGTACAGGTAACCGCGCAGAGACAAACGCTAGTACCTAGTATCTGCCAGGAAAAGAATACTAACCCAACGACGTAGGGGAGGTAATGACATAACCGTAGCTATCTAACGACCTGTATCTAGTTCAGGTCACGAACTAGAACTGACTACCCCTATCCTCAACCACAACAATATATGGGGCTTCCTACCCACCAGATTGAACAACCTCACTCGGCCCACCATCCCCGCATTGATGTACGGCAACAAACTCAGTCCTATCTCTGCTATCTACCCCGGATCTTCACTCTTCAGAGGGCCCCCTGGAAATGGCGAAATCGTATATAGGCGACTCTCACGACATGAGAATCGTTGCGAGGATGCTTCGTGCAGGAACCTCAGCAAAAGATCAACATGCTAGTACACCGCGGCACCGGTGCACATACCTGGGTGTATGACTCTATCATGGCTCCATCCTCCCACGGCTTCCGCCCGAGAAAGGGGACTATTACCTGCTTCGTCGAACTGCTTTACCAGTAACGGTGGCAGGGGGTCGCCCCCCGTACAAGGCGGGGTGACTGATAGACGTCGTTAGTTGTGACCGTGTGCCTCATGCCCAGCTGATGGAGGCGCTCAAGGAATACGAGATGAGCGACTCAGTTATGAATCTAGTTATGAAACTACTTGACCACATCTATATGAGACAGGGAAGGAAACGAGTACACCTGCGTATGTACGGGGCATACCGGGGCGGGATTCCCCCCCCCTACTAGAGTTTATCTACCAACACAAGTACGATTGGATACTATCTGGACGAAGATACCGGGGCTACGCGGACGATATCGTCTGCGGTGTGAGTGGCCTAGAAACCATACCAGTAAGAGCGAAACAAATGGAACTTGGGCTGGAAAGCAGGGAAGAACCCGTGTCAGAAGGATGCGGTTGGCCTGCATCTTGCAACTAAAGACTCATGGCGGCCGGGTGCGGTCCTATGTCCCCTATGGCCGGCGGAGGCTACCGCTTGAAGGCGAAATACCGCTCAGTCAGTAATGCCCGTATGAACGCACTTTTAAACACGACCCCGTGAGGGACTGCGCAAGTTTCTGTAAAGCGTGAGAACGGTTATTGAGGTGGGGGCCGGGAACCACCCGACTGGCACACGTTTATTGAGTGATTTTCGCATGGTTGTTGGGACTCGCCTCAGCAGCCGGTGAGCACCGTTCTGGAGTTGCATGCGTGGGTGAGCACCGTTCTGGAGTTGGATCCTATTGATACTAGAAACCCATCGCGACTCCCCCACACCCGGCTAGTAGACGCCCACCATCCCCTGCTACATGGGCGGCACGCACAACTAGCTATATAGGGGGTGGGCAATACAAAGACCCTGGAACTTCGGCCCTCCACCCCGAGTTGGCGAATGCTTGTTGATGGGCGATCTCCGGGGGCGGGGTTCGTATCGGGCTTTTCCAACCCTTAACCCCCGATACGTGGGCCGCGCAACTAGCACGGTAGGGTACGGTGGGCCCGTTACAGAGACAAGCACGAGCACGAGATGGCTATATGGTATGGGGGGCGATTCGTACATTTCGTAATCCGATTACGAAGACAGAGATGTTCCATATGAAACCGTATAAATGGAAGAAGTGATCCAACCCCTCAATCGCCAGATGGTTGGTTGTGCCATGTATCTTGCGACATGTGCAACCAGGTACATGCCGGGCTGTATCTTGAACGAGGCATAAACGCAGGGCCTGGAAGATCTAGCTATGAGGGCGAGGAGAGATGGTGGAGATACTTGGCGATTAGTTACGGTGGCGGAATGGAATGAAACTCGGCTGCCGCGCAACCGTATTATAATATATATATATAATATGCGTGCGGGGTAACTCCTTGTTCCCCACCCTACAGGTCCTGGCCCGCGCCAACAAACTGCGAGTGGATCGGAGCACATGCCTCTCCAATAGACGGTACAGACCTGGTCGAATACCTTGCGGAGCACGGCAGGCCCTGACATTGATGATCATGATCGCAACCCCCACCTACTTCCCCCAAACCCACCCTACAGCCGTTGCATAACCAGATTCGTTGACGGGCTTGGTGTTCAGGTCCGTGGGAATGGCCATTACCCCCGCTGCGGTGCTGGTGACCTTGACAGGTGGTATGAATTCCGCACGTCTCAAGGATGGCCGCACATGGCGTGGTGCTAAGCCGAAGCCGATAGGATATGTAGCCATGTAGCCATATGGTATGCGAGTGTGGACTGCGTGAATCGGTGTGTGTCCACCCGGGCTCCTGTGAGGGTAATCCAGAACGACCCCCGCTGGACCGTGCATGTGAGTAGCGTTCGAGAGCGTGCCTCGAGATCTGGTTACACCGGCGGCATGGGATCTCCGTTGAGCCTGGGTGGACAAGATCCTAGACACCATGGAGGGTGGTCCTCGATGTTCGCAGTCACATCGCGTTATGTGGGGGGTGCTGGTGTTCCTCCTACGTGATACTGGAAGTCATATCGCACATTTCCCAACGCACGGTACCTCGACTCGAGGGTGGTTTCAGAATCAGAATCAGAATCAGAATCAGAATCTATGTGGCGGTGGCGGTGGCGGTGGCGGTATGCCTTACGGTTATATAGATGTGAGCTCACCCCGTGCTTTTGTTGTCGGTGGAGAAGAATGGAATCGGACGGATCATGGTCATGGTCTTCGTTGCTCGCCCTGGGTCCAGACCTAGAGCGTTGGGCCGGGGATTGCTTCTTGCAAGCGGTCGGGAGATCTCGGTGTAACTGGCCACGGGTGTAACTGGCGTTCCACGAGAACCACATTAACGGGTGTAACTGGCTGGCGTTGGAATCACGGTTGTGCTGATACGTACCCTTCCACGCCCTCTCTATATAACCCGGCCAGACGCTGGTGAGTAAATGCGGCTCCCAGCTTTCAGGTATGGTGGTTTATAGGACAACGCACAAACCACAACCCGGGCCTAGGCAGAAGGGCGTAAGCAAGACGCGATACGCCCCCGCGCACCGCGGTTATTGAGGTGGGGGCACAAACAACAAACCAATTACACAACTGACCGAACCAGGGAAACCAAGGTACAGTCGCTCGAAGCCTAGCAGCCTTAGTGACCCCATATAATCCTAATGAACCTACTGAACCCTGAACACCAACCCAAGATCCTTTGTGCTGTAGCGACGTATCGTACTGAGGTGGATACATCCGAAAGCATAAAGCGATTGTTGGGCCGAACCGATCTACTGTTGCCCCATCACGATGTTGGGCACCGCCCACAGTTTCAGGATAGGGCTTGGCTGAATGTTACTGCCAGGTCGTGGAGATCGACCTTGTAGGGGGGGTACGTTTATACGTACTTCCCCAACCCGCACAGTTGCCGCATCGAGTTTGCCCACACAGTTCCCGCGCATCGAGGCCAGTTCCCGCATCGAGTTTGCCCACACAGTTGCCGCATCGAGTTTGCGTTCTCGAGAGGAGTTGGTGAGTTGTTACCCGAGGTTGGTTGAATTCCCAATCGATTCCTCTATGTGCCGGCACACTTCGTATATACGGAGATGGATGGTTCGTGTTTACGCGCTGTGGGTGGGAGATAGTTGCTCGTATCGGAATAGGATACGCCTCACTCAAGCTACTACATATACACCTGGAACTAGCTTAACTCATCTCAGTCATTCAGTTGTACCGCTTAAGCAGGACGGATAGATGACAACCGCAAGTTTGTATCGAGCTGGAAAACGGTGGGTTACTGGAGGAATCGCTACAGAACAAAGCGTTTACATAAGGGTCATTACATAAGCGTTTATACGTACTTGGAACAAGCAGCCAGGTTCAACAGTACATACATATCATGGAGGAACAGCTAGGCCCACCACCACGTCAATAGAAGATCCAAGAGATCATGCGGGAGCGGTAACAGGTTCCGTATACCACTCTTACCAGCGACGACCATAGGCACGTAGCAGGGTCGGTCCGCGACAGCCACTTTGTGTTTAAACGCCAGTCGGACGGAGCGTTACAGCATGTCAGATAGACCCCTTACCATCGACCGTCTAGCGCAAAGCTCCAACAAACTGTCCAATAGGTCCCGGCGAGTCAACAGTCGAAGATGGCCATCCACACTCAGGTCAGGGTGGTTCAGAATTTCCGAGCGAAGGGCACGACGAACACTACCATATAACGAGCGAGAAGCACAGGCCAGGTAAGCCGCCCACCATGTGCCGTAGCTGCTTATTAGAGGAATCATTTACTGAGATCACGTACGCTTTACGTTCAATTGATACGATCGCATATCCAATAGATGTCCCATACTAACAACCGTACGCATAACAAACCTCACCTTCGTAGAAAACATCCCATTGTTGAGATACGCTTGAGATACGCTCCAACACTTGTGCGTAACGCGCCATGCCACACATCCATCTTGCTAGTTACGCGGCATAGACCAACAACGCAACGAGATGTTCGAGAACCGCTAGTGCACAATGGTGCCTCACGTGGACCCTGGCATTCGGAACGGGCCATATCGACCATATCAATATACGGTTTATTGACAATATACGGTTTATTGAATGAACTTGTTCACAGCAACTCCATTGTTCTTACCCGGCGCAGTTAACTCTAGGCCCCAGCCTCGGGGAAGAGTTGGAATCTATACCCTTACTGACAGAAAGGCCAGGTACTCAGTGCCGTAGGGGGCTTGCCGTGTACGGGGGAAATCCCACCGCTTACTGACAGTACATTGTTACTTGAGCCAGAGGGATGGGATTGAGTCTAGGGCAGGGATAATAAGGTTGAGATAAGACGTAACCCTTCACACCCAGTGCCCCTATTCCCTGTAACCTGCGGCTAAAACCGGAACCTCTCTCATTAAACGGTATAGAGCACCTCATAAAGATCTCCCCGCCTTTACGGTACACACCAGCAAGTGTACTAGACAGTTAGTGGTGCGACCAGGTTGGCTCACTCCACAGAAGGCTGAGAACCAGCGCAATAGTCCACAGGTCTCGAGGAGCTTTGTCCACAGTAACAACCATCACTGAGGCTTCAGAGAGGAGGAAGAAGGCCCCTTCACAGCGACTTGTTCTATCCGTGGGGGCTGGTGCCTTCACGCGTGCAGGTTCCCGATCCGCTGACCGCAAGGCGCAACACCTGACTAGCCGATCCAGTAGCAGTAGTGACGCCAGCTACCTCACTGCAAGCTGCATGTTGGTTCTTGTTCGCAGAGACGGCAGCCCAAGGTGGGAGGTATGCCGGTACGGGCATACCCAAGTAGAAGAGGCCTCCTCACGCCCGCCTTGACGATGCGGGTTTCGACTCCGAGAGGGTTACGCCTATGTCATAGAGTAGGTGACAGAGGTAGTTCCCTTACCTTGACAAGAGGAGGCTGGTCAGAGACAGCACAACCGGAACGATTACGAGTGACAAATGACTCCGCATACACCGTCAGGAGGAATGTGTAGTTTGTGCAATAGTGAATTTCTAGTACATACAACTCGTCGGCGTACGGTTATATAGAGAGGTATCTGGCTGCTATATACCACAACGTATCTTGGACACCAGCTGCGAGATATCTATGTAACTACGGAGCTTTTCACCATGTGCGTGCGTGTATATATCGGGTAGTAAGGTAGGTTGCCGTGTATGTAGTTGAGCGAAGGAAGGTAACTCGCCATGTTCTTGTGTTTCACCATGCTACGTACTTATTGAGGACTGATAGATACCACAGATGTGCCGCCAACAGTCACAGCGTAACTTCCCAGTTACACTAGCATAGCCAACGCCAGCATAACCGTTTACCTCTCAACAATCACTTTGGATGATGTTGGAGTTTCACCTTGAAGGGGATGAACCCCAGCAACAACTGTCACTGACACAAATACGAGGGAAGTGCGACTTACCCTACCTCAACAAGAATCGTCAACCACGGTTTATTGAAGCGATAAGTTGCTCGTACTGAATGGACTTACGATATATGTCCACCTCCCAGCGTACAACCGTTTCACCAGCTCGGTACGGATGGCGTTTCACCAGCTCGGTACGGATGGGCTCTAGGAAGTTTTCTGGCTTACGATACCGGTAATAGCAACCGTGTGCATACGAAGGGTTCATGAGGAAGCAACAGGAGAGTGGCATATAACGGTAGTGGGAAGGAGGATTGACCGGAGCCGCGGTCAGTCTCCTCGATGACGATTGGTTACCGAACAGCTCGGGTAACTGGTGCCCGTAACGTGGGTTACCTTGGGAACTTCCGATACTCAGTGTTTCCTGCACTCGTATCAGAGCGCGCCAGTGTTCCGGGCTCACCTCTATATAACGGTGTAGGTGTATATATGCGCATAAGTACGCTATTCGCCCACGACCATGTTGGGCCCTTCCCTTGAGCATCAGGGTCGGGATGCATTCCTACACGGTCCACCGCGGTTGTTACCGGGAGGAACACTCTGTTATTGAGGTGGGGGCAGCTCACTGGTCTCTTGTTACCATGTAGGGTGTCGGCTATGTGCAGGTGACTTGCGGAATGACCATTAGCGACAGTGAGGCGTATATAAGTACAGATAGTGACAGGGAAGGCCCTCAATAGCAGTCTTTCTAGTTGCAGGCCTTAGACAGAGACATGGCGGGGACCACTTGCAGTTGCGTTGCGCTTAAACACTCCTAGGCACGCCCAGCAAGTGCCGATAGACCCAGAGTCGAGTTCAATGGGTGGGATCGGTGGGAACCGTTTCGGAGTGTGTTGCCACAACACCACTAGGCAATTCGTTACACCAGTGGCTCTACCGCCGCCACTTTACTCCTTTCTCGTTACGCAACCTTACTAGTACCGCAACCTTACTAGTACTGTGTATATTACCTGAACCGCAACTCGGCTGTGCAGCTTGTGCCGGTGCAGGTGGCATGTCGGGAAGGCCGTTGACTCGTATCAGCGGGGAGTCAGGTCGTAATACGAGGCTGAGTTACAGAGATGACAACCCCTTTCCAACACGACTGGTAGCAACCCCGAGCGGTTTACCGTAATACATAAAGTTCGGTGCCCTCACCCCGTTGGCGGACCCTTGATCTATGTGGGACATAACGGCACCACCTCTACTCGTAACTATAGAGCCGAATACGGCATCTACGTATCTCACAGCCTGCCGGGGTTCATAACCACAGGTCGGACGATACTGTAGCATTTCGATGGCTCGATTACCACGCGGCTTCTCGCCTGCAGCCAACAACCAGCCCGGTTGACCTTGCATTACCTCTGTCTACCATACCATATATAATGCATATAAGTACTGAAAGCATCGCAACTTTCGTGACACCGGCAGCTACGCGGTTATATAGAGAGGTTCACCTTGATAGACAGTAGGTTATTTGTATAGTGACAAATCCACTATTTGTACAGTGACAAATCCTGTCCCTTGGGTGCCATTCGCTGGAGTTACGAGTAGAGGAGCGCGGATGGATGGTCGCAGCACTAAGGTCACCTTCAAAGCTTCCCACCCACTTTCCGTACATTCCAACCCACGTGCCGGTCGCTTCCTGGCACGGTAATAGAAGTGATTTCATGTCACCAACGATATCTGGGGTTCAGCTCTCGCGCACCAGTCGCGCTGACTTCCGCGACCGCGACCGCGACGACTACTTTATAGCAACGGCAACGGCAACGCAACGAACGGTTATGTTAGTTATATGGCGGTGGGGTGGGGTGGGGTCCTAGAGGTAGTCTGACTTGCGACCCTGGTAAGAGTTTGAACTATTGACTCCATAGCTACGTACAACGTCGTTATATGGTATGGTGGTTTCAATGTTGCAAGAATCAACCACTTTGTAGAGAATACAATAACGCTTGTCCACATGAAACCTGAACGTGTTGGTTTATACGATCAGTATTGAACTAGTACGCCCATTGGCCAAGCTGGCCTTTTGCTCCTTAGTTGGAGTTAGTCACGCGGGTCAGTCAACACACATGCTTTCTGAGCCATCACCTTTCCACGAGGTCCGCGACTGGAGGGACAAGCGTGGTTGAGCCGATATGGTGTAGCAGATAAACTTGATATGGTGTAGGTGTCCATAAAGGTGAGAGACAGTCCACTGAGCCGGAGAGTCCAATGAACTCAACCAGCTGTATACGTCCTTCAGTACGGTTATTCCAACGTCCCTCAAACGCTCCCCGCAACTAGGTAAACCGCAACACAAGGGACGCGTTGTCGCAGTGGGTCTCCTATGCAACCTTGTTATACTAGTTACAGCGGGCTACTTGTCGCAGAGGAAGTAAGCCTTACTGAGCTGTGCGTGTCGAGAGTCTACGTGGGCTCATCCCGTCAGTCCCAGCTGTGCACCGTCAGTCACTAACGTGTTGTACAAAGAACCCGCGAACCACAACATTCGCCAACCTATATGTTCTACGAATACCCTCAGTTACACACGACAGGTCTCGCAGAAACCCAACGTAGTTGTCAACGCCGCATGCATATATGGTATGGTATGGATGGTATGGTATGGATGGTATGGGGGCCCCGACTTGTAGCAATTACGCTAGTAACCTGTAGCCGGCCGGTACTTAGTGGTCGTTCGGTTTAGGGGAGCAGTCACCCACCCAGTCAGTATAGAAGGCATTAGGGAACTCAACTTCCCGTGATTCCATCCACCTGATCCTGTGCGAGGTAAAGGATCGTTCCCTCATACGTTTGAGCTCCTAACGCATGGTACTCTACTTGAGCGCACATACCTTGGTGGCATTACTCCCTTTTGGATAAACTCACCAAGAGGAAGTAGTTTCACTGGGACGATAGAGTTTATGTTACCTACGTGAGAACATGATGGTGATACCCCCCACCCAGTCTACGTACCCCTACATCAAGCACCTGGATTACTGCAACACAACCCTTGGGAACTCGTACGGTCAGACAGAACAACATGCCTTCCAGAAGGGATTACGAACCACAGAGTAAGGAGCACCACCAACCATCTACGAACCGCAATCCTCCATCATCGGCACGCGAAGAAAATGCCAGCAGCATATCAGGTTTATCAGTCACGTGACTCCTCTGAGGAAAACGATCATAGCCGAACATGTTCTACCATCCCATCCCAAGTCGAGAGTTCTTCGGTTGAAGGAGATGGCATCTTCCACCCACCGCGGAAACAACGTAGGGAACCACAGGTCGGAAAACGAGAGGTAGGTCCCAGGATGACTAGAACAGGCACGCTTTACGAACCAACGTAGCAGCCCCAACCAGCGGTGCTCAAGTCCCTGTTAGTTGGCGACAATAGCAGATTATGGTTACAACCGCGCGCATGTGCCCTATATACGCTAGCAGCACCGAAGAGACAAGGGTTTCGTTCCGGTGCGATCTCAGCTCGCATTGCGCTCACCGAAAGTTGCTGAACCACGTACTAGGCGGGCGGGGCGGCAGTGAACCGCATTCTATTGGTAATTGCTTACCATGTAACAAGCGATTATGTACACGGTGGGCGAGTATCAGCCTACATGGGGCGGTTTATCGGAACGTGTTCTGGATAGGATACGTCACCATGGCGAGAACGGTTGGCAACGGTTGACAGTCCCGAATATCATCGGCTGACATGCATCGCGCACTTCCAGAGCAATGTACGGGGCCGCGACCCTATCCGGATGATCGTGCTCAGTCCTCCGCAACCGTTCCCAACCACCCAGAGCCAACTACGAACCCGTAGCCCTCCTCTCACGGGGATGGGGAACAACACAGCTACCCCGGCAACCAGTACCTTTCCGTAATACTGGCGAAGTGTGATAGTTGAACAGACAGCGTGAAACAACCTGGTACCACCCATACGACGCTGGTAAGCAGCTCTAGCCTGGTACTATATATATATAAACCATATCTAGCTCTAGCCTGGTACTATATATATACAACCATATCCGCGTTAATTATATAACCCAGAACTTTCCCCCTCATAACACCCCGCGCATCAACGGGGTTGTACGGGGAGGACACTATACGGTAGTTTCACCCGGGGTTGGTGGTTTCCTTATACACGACTACCTTACCTGGCTACATGGTGGGCGGAAACAACTAAACGCTGGCTCATACCCATAGTTGCGGGCGGGCAACTCACAGCCGACCTCGTTGCCAGACAGCTAGGAATGGGCAGGGACGGGGCTGGGCTAGGCAATACACATCTTTTCGGGGCATCTGTCCGGGGCAGCACAAGACACCGTGTACGGTCTTATTTGTTCCGCAAGCGCCGATACGTCATGAACTCAACTCTATCTCTATCGGGCGTCACATCACATGTCAAGAGCAGTCCGGGCAAAGCGATGAACACCGTGCGTGTTACCACGGCACACGGGTCTGGGCTATAACCCCTCTCTTGTCGTCGTTGGGGCTGGACTGAGCTCTCTTCTGGTCTGTGCCTATTCTGGTCATTCCAAGTAGATGCAACCGTATCTACCTCGAACCGTAACCCGTACTACAAACCCTACGTAGGCATGCATGCCCCCCCTACAACCCCGTATACGGAGGCGGGGATACCTGGGTGGGCGGCGTTAGAGCGGGTAGTTCGGTGGGCTGGTCTGAGGCATTACCAGCTGTACCTGGTCTGTGCGGCGTATAACGGTGTGGGGTGGGGAGAGCATGTCTGTGCTTCTTAGTCTGCGCCTCATACTGGTCGATGCAGCTCAAATGGTAATTAGTTGGTATGTTGGGTCGCGTAGCTCGGGGTAACCGGGATAACTGGTCGTTCCCCACCGGGGGTCCCGCGTCGTTCCCCATAAATCCCTCACGGTGTCTCTGTTCCCCTGCGCGGGGTTTACCCCTAGTGTTTCTCGCTACCGTTTACTGCAACTGCCAACTGCCAACTGTGAACAACTAGACTATATGGGGTTACGTAGGTTACAATATATGTATGTATGTATGTAAACACCCATGGTCTGGGCCTATTCTTCTATGTGTCGTGTCTCTAGTGGATGCGTCTCTGATCTATCTGATCTAGACGGGCTCTTAGAAAGATCCGGACGGACAGATAGCAACTATGGACGGTTAGGTCGGAGCACTACATCCCTAACGCGTAGGATCATAACCGTATTCGGGGGTACCCCCTGCCTGTTTCCAGTAGGGCTTGTTTGGGCCCTGTTGAATGTACCTTCCCTGCGTGAATATCCAATGGAGGGTATCCTGTATGCAACATGCGAACTTTCGTTCTACTGGCTTGTACATTCCACCTCGTAGCAATGCGTGCCTGAGGGCATCTTCGGTGTCGATCCTGTTGATGTCCTCCACGGTGTCGATGGGTTCGCTGTCTGATACATCGGCCCACTCTGGTAGCTCTATGTCAACCTCCCCCATCGTCATGTGGGATGTCTCGCTGGCACCAAGCGAACACAGCGATAACAACTAACAAACAACCGGGGGCCCCACGACCGCAACGTTATTGGTGTCGGAAAGCCCGGACTGGGTGGGTTGGTGGTGGTAAGCTTGTGGGTTGGTGCACGGCGCTGTGGGTTGGTGCGCGGTGAGAATAAACCCAGCGGCGCATTCTGGAGAATGGGTTCTGGTCCCCAGCCGCTCTCTACGAAAGCTCCACTGCGTATCCTGGTAGACGTGTTGCTGTGGTGGACCTCCTCTGCTCTTTCCCATGTCCGTCGTTGCAGTTGTGTTTAGACGCCCCTCCGTCGGGAAATCGAACTCAGTACTGTGGTTGAATGTGGCCGGGGCGGACTAGCAGAAAACGCTCTGCTATTACGATATCTTCGTACTTGTTATGAAGAAGTAGAGGTCCTCCCGCACTTGCTCTTAAGCAGCACCTGCACTATATAACGGGGTGCGGGTACTGGGGTGCTGTTCTCAGAAACAAGCAACAAACGACCCAGGTATGTGCCCTTGAGCGGGTCGACCCTATTCCCACGATGCGTATGCACCACATGCACGGTAGCGCGGGTTGGTGGGCGGATCAGTAATTGGGTGGGGTGTATCGATGCCGGCTACAGGCCCCACACCCCCCGTACATAGGCGTTATCTACCCGCCTGCCTAGGCAACTCATCAGTGTTCTCTCATGATCGAGGCGCAACATGACGACGACGACGACAACAACAACGGCGACAACAACGACGACAACGTAAACTACAACTACATATGGCGGGCGGGCCCGGTGGGGTGACGGTTAGTGGGGTGAGGTGAGGTTAGTGAGGTGAGGTGAGGTGCGGTGGGGTTAGTGCGGTGCGTGCGTGCTGCCTGTTTTGATAGTGTGATGTGCCCTATCTGATAGAAGTTGCTAGTGTTCCTTCCTTCGGAGATAGAACGTAATCTCAATTCGCATGCGTTTGTGGAGGAACGGCGCGGAAGGGATGATTATCTCTGTGCGGCATGTTCCGGCCCTCCCTCCCAGATACTTACGTAGGGGTTCGTTGGCGTTGCTCACCGGGGATGTTGCCCTTAGGGCGAACAAAAGATGGTCGGCATATGAAGTGTAGCGACACCCATGTTTGTGCCCTCTTTTTTCGGTGAGACGAGCGTTACATGCGGTCTATGGAGAATAAGTAGACGTTCATGAGAATAGGGCCGCCCAAAGGGCGGGGAACTTACCTTACCCCGGGGATTGGGTAGGGTCTCGACCCAGCTTGCCAGGAGTTGTCAGTTTGGTTATTAGGTGGCGGTGGCGGTTGGGGCTGGCCGCACTTGAGGTAGCCCGGGGAGGGTGATATGCCGGTTACGTGCTCGCCAGAGGTAGCACAGGGTACAGAGCCAAAGGAGGGGACGGGTCCACCTGTCCATCTCCATGACCTGTCCATCTCCATGTTGTTTCTTAGGTGGTGGTAGTGGTAATATGGAGCCTTTACCTCCTTCCCCAGAACCTTCATGGATTCTGGCCAACCCCAGGCTCACCGGATCCGGTTCCTGACCCCGTGGCCGAGCCTGATTCGGTTCCGGATCCCGTGGCCAAGCCTGATTCAGTCCCGAACACAACGGCGGATGACCCCGGCCCTTCACGCACCGCCACTTCATCCTCTAGCATCTCGTTGTCTGATCTTTCCCATTTTATCGACCAGGATCTTCGGGTCATGGACGTTCTGGATATAAAGGAAAAAGGTGCATATGAAACAATGGAAAGAGGTTTCCCGTCACATAGATCCGAACCTCACCTATTCCCACGCCAACTGTTGAATGAACGTGTGCTAGAGGCACTTGATGAAGGCGATCCGGGGACACAATGTTGGCGCACGCTCCTCTCGGCTGCATCCGCTCCGGAAAACCTGACCCAACGCGTATAACTCAGGGGTACATGGATTGAAAAGGAGCTTGCCAAAGCCCGAAACGAGTTATTTCAACATTACCTATGACGTAACGGGGCGGGACATGAATTGCGACATGTGCAACAGGGGCGGCGGAACATGATGCAATGGAAACGAATAGACATATAGACGTGTTAAGAGACCGATTGGAGTTGTGCACGGGAACTATGAACATGAACCTTGTTATCCGCAAAAACAACATTTATCTGGGGATTCTAGTGTAACCACCTCTCGGTCATGTTATGCTTACGCAGCCTCGGCACCGGGGCCTTGTACCATAATCATTACTAGGCGTCTATGGTCTATGGTGGGTGGAAGCCTTTTGGCTCATGCGTGGGCGAAGCGATCATTTGCCTGGTATAACGTATTGTATATATGCTTCCTAGAAATAGCTTCCTCTCCGGGTATGCTCGCGTCATAGCTGCTCAAGTGATCGGGTGGGGTGGTTCCTCCTGCCATGCGGTCAGCCGTAGAAACAGTGGAACTCCTGCTCCTCCCCTTAGCGGCTGGTCTGAGGGCCCCGACTACGTTAATTGGGGGGTTTTTCAGATGGGTAAATGGAACGCGCACGGTCCAACAGGGTGGTATGAGTAGGTTATTGTGTGCCTACACTCTTATCCCAAAAGCCTCGCTCGGTAACTGCGTTATGGGAAGATTGTTGACGTCATCTGCTAGCCAGGTTGCTCCCTAGTTGGCGGGGATTCCGCGACTCAGGTATCACATGCGAGACTCGGTTTCCCCGTCCTGGTTCACACCGTTATAAAGAAAACCAGGGAGGTGGGGGTGTACGTAAATACTCGTGTAACCGTGCGCGGGCGGCGGTAGGAATAATGTGAGGGGCGGGTAACCGTTGTACGGAACGTAGCTGTAGCCGTACTCTTGTCCACACAACCTATATCCACACAACCACCTATATAGTTGTTAACGGTGGACGCCGTGTTAGATAGAACCACGCTAGTATATAGTGGTGGGCTGGGGCAACTACCCGGCTATACGCCCACCCCACCCCACGTCATCTTCGAAGTTACTTGGGGCCGTTCAGCGGCGTGTTTCGATTTCCTATTCCTAGTTGACGAAGGATTCCCGTAGTCATTTGTCTTTCTGGGTGCCGGGTGGGCCATGTGCCATATACACCGACCGATACAGTTCATATTGTTTCTGACTGTACCCTGCTTCACCGGGCAGAGTGCGGAACAAGCCAAGCAGACTACCATATAGTATCTATCGGTCTCACGCGGTTTCACGGTAGATAGCCGGCTACTTACCCACCCAAGTTGATTGACGAATTACTCTGTTCCTATGTACTGCAGAGATGTAGTTGAAGTTGACGGCGACCTTAGGACGGGGGACCCTGGGGGGTGCTGCCCCTATACGGCCCGAAGGATGGGGAACAACGACTACGTATGCCCCAGCGACTACGTATGCCCCAGCGGGAACTAGGACTAGTTACCCCAAGTTGATTGACTAACTGAGACGAATAGTCAGAATAGTCAATACCCGCGTCGGCGGAGCAAGTAGCGTCGGCCGGAGCCAGTAAGCAGTAAGGAAGGCCGCGTTGTTACAAGTAGCGTAAGCGACCATTCCCGCTTCGCGCACCAAGGAGCCCATGCGGACCACCCGCTGCGCAGGCGTTTATTGACTACCTTGACAACGGAATGAATCACGTAACATGACGTAAAGTGTTCCGTACAACTACATAGAGCGAGCGTTTACCAACTATTTCCGGGCCCGTTCCGGGGGTGGGCGGTATCTTGCACCAGGGCATGGAATCTTCCACCTGCCTGGTAAGTCTGCCCGGACAGAGAATCGTCCCCGCGCACGCGCATGCGTGACTTGTTCCTCTACTTGAAGATCTGAACTCTGTCGTACGCGCCATGGTATTTGTGGGTGTTATGCAGTACATAACACGAACGGCTTCTTCATTGAACGTCTCACCTTTGTGCTGTTCAGTAGTTGCGATATGGGATTCCTTTTTCGAGTTGCCAACCGCACAGGGGGGCGTATCCCACAAATATTCCATCAGCTGCTACAGCATCGGATTTCTTCCTTCTGTGAATATGGGCTTACACCGGACACCCGAATATCTGGCTGATTCTCACATCTCACATCTCTTCCATACCATACTGAATGAAAAAGGACACAACTACAAGTATCGGGCTACCGTTGGAGTTCTGTTCTAACTGTGTACAGCTGTTCTCACTGCTTCGCCCCCCATACCATACCATATATAACTGTGTTCATTTTCCATGGGCGTGTCTACAACTGGCCATCTCCACGATACTCCAACATAACCCTAGGTAAGCTCATGGTTTCTAGTTGCTTGTTCAATATCTCTGTCGTCCTGGCCGTGTCAGGAATCCCACCTCCCACCAATATATAGTAGTAGTAGAAAGGCGGCGTATCTACTCATCTCAACCTCGATACAGAATGGTTTACGGTCGAGATATGTCAGCACGATGTTCATGAGGGTTGGGGAGGGAGCACTGCCCTGTGGGATGCCGCGGTCCTTATTGCGAGTAGTCCGTTCCTTTCGAGTCCGGGGACGACCGCTTTTCGAGAGATGAGTTTACAGAGCTTGTTACTTATCCCGTTCCTTTATAGGGCCTCTCGCACGTATGCCATGATCAATCTCGCACGCACAAAACCACGTCCGCTCACGTAACGCATCTCGATCTTTCGCCACTTCGCCGCATATAGAGGAGAGTAGGGGGGCGGTTAGACATCCGCGGCCAGGACGGAAACCATGGGACCGATCACTCATACACGGTTCCGAGTATTCCACCTATACCTATATACGATGGAGGGCGACCCATACTGCCTCATCGGCTTGTGCTGGGATGGTCAGCGGCCTCAGGCCTGTCTTACCTGGGCGGGGCCTTCGGCATGAATGTACGATGCATGGTGGTTTTCCACTGGTACCTTGATAATAGACGTCTGCGGATCACAGTCGTCCAGCTTAGTGTGGGCAATAAGCGTCTCCATCTCGCATACCTAACGCGAGGGCGGGCGGCGTGCTCGCTTCGTTGGGATCGCATACCGAAGGGCGGCGTGCTCGCTTCGTTGGGAAGCAGCTCGTATCAACACGAATCAACGCAGTCTAGTTAGTGCTTTGTGATCGGGCATTACCCCTACATACGGCGGCTGTACGTCACAAGCGGCCACTCGGTCGCCGAGCCTTCGGTGATTGGTAACGCCCATATGCTTGCATGTTAGAGCTCTACAACCCATATGGCACGTGTCTCATATCAGGATGGGTTACGAAGTGGGGCGCTAACGCGGTTTAATAACAACGTCGGCGTATGGTATGGCACCGAACCCAGGGTTAGACCATACTGAATCGACCGAATAAGGGAGCCAACTGACGTAGCCAACTAGATGTAACGAGTTACCAGTGGGGAACGAGCAGTTACCCGTAGTGCCCACCCAATTATCAAGAACATTTCGTTGAGTTACCCAACGCCAACCCGAGTAATCGCGCCATGCGGGCATGTTCCGTATTTGTTTCGGTAGCAACGCTGGTTATTACTTATGATGTTTCGGCGATTACGTAACCTCCTCATACTCTGTTGCTTTCGGCAACCTCCACCCGCCCCCGATTACTTGACTGACTTATTGAACTCCTTCCTACGGGCTTGTTGATCCAACCCACCATATGTACTAGATCACACTCGCCCGGCACCGGCCATACGAAACCCGATACCGAATCCGCCCACCACCGAATCCGCCCACCATATAGAGTCGTCAAAGGAAGGCGATCGTGATATGTACGGTGCATTCGCACATGGTTTCTGCCCTTCCCACCCAGCACCCGGTGTTACTTGTAGGGAGGGTTGGGAAAGGTGGTATAGCGCAGGCGTACATCTTGTTTGTTTGTTCCTCGATCGAGGTAACCGACAGGTTCATGTTGCTATCAGTCAGTGGGCGGAGGGCGACCAAGGGGAGCGGGAACAACGTGCTATCAGTCAGTGGGTGGAGGGCGACCAAGGGGAGCGGGAACAACGAAGCACCTGTAGGGTGGGGAACTACGTACTTGAGTTACCCCAGTTACCCCGGTGGGCCAGGATAGATAAGCCCGGCGTACACGGGTGATCCACGGGAGTGACCATGTGCTAGCGGACGGTGGCCTTTGTAACTGCGAGCGAAGCGGTGGACAACTACCCGGCTATACCCAGCCCTAGCGGCCCCACCGTGCAATAACGCGCCCCACCTTGATATCACGCCCCACATACGGTTCGGGGTTCGCAAAGCGTGCACGCACAGGGGCAGCGAGGATGCGGGGAAGGGACCCCACTAAGGCTATGACACGGCTCCAGTCCAATCACCCATGCCAGCGATTTTCGTACCAATCAGCCATGCCAGCGTCACATACTCTGGTCTGGTAAGTGTTGTTTCGCTGAGCTTTGCCTACAGCCCAGCCAGCGTCACTACGTATTTGTTGTTTCGCCCACGACGCGAAGTTGGCTTGGCTTGGCTTGGCTTGGCCCCCACCCCACCTCAATAACAACACTTAACAACACGTCACCTTGGTGTGGTGTTGGCTCCATATACTCATTTGTATATATACTGGTGAAACTGTGAGCGAACCCAGTTATTGACGGTGGGCGTGCCCTCTCTATATAACCCCGAAGTTTCCGTGACGCGAGATGTTGTGGGCGACGAGGGTGAAGCGGGGACAAGTGGGGTGGGAACAGTTCGGTTGTGCAACAATCCTACACGGCGCGTTAATGCTGGACCTCGCTCGCCAGCGGAAACCGAACCATGCTGGGCTGGCGTATGTTGTCCAAGGGTGTGGGGGGAGAAGGTGTAGGTGGGGCGTGTAGGTTACGGTTGGTTGTTAGTCGACGCTCATATCTACGTATATTCCAACTCCTCCTCCCAACTCCTCCTTTTTGTTGTGGGTGAACTACGCAACTGATACAATCCCTACGTGTATTACGGTTCAGGGGGGCATGCAGCTCAACAATCCCTACGTGTACGGTGTTCCTGTGACCGTCCATGTGCAGGGGATGGTGGGCCCAAGTAACCCTTCCCACAACCCACCAACCCCGGGCCAAGGGGGGGCTTATTTATATACGGTAGTTGATGCGGGTATAACGGCCCCCGTACAACGGTAAGTTCCCTTGGGAAATAGTTGTGATCAAAGTCCCCCGAACCCCCACGGTGCCACAGGATCTCCGTAGCCTTCCACACATGGTTCCCCACGGTGCCACAGGATCTCCGTAGCCTTCCAACATGGTTTATATGGGCAACCCACCGAACGACTTCAACCATATCGTAGAAATGGAATGCCCTTATTGACCGCTGTCTTGAACTTTGATACTTCAAAGGCGAAGCGGATACATACATACTTGGCGCCGGGGGGGGAACTCCAAGGCCAATATTCTATATTGGTAATTGCGCCAGCCAACTTGTAGAACGATCCTCCCTCTTGATGCCAAACGCCTTGCAACCGTCCTCGGGGCTAACGGCAACAAAGGATCCTGCTGCCCATTCATTGGTGCCCGACCCCGGTCGAAAGCACACAAGTCCATCCTGACGTAACAAACTGGATTGACGTAAAGGTGCTCGCGATCGGGTGCCCTGCCCGGGCTTTCTGTATTGCGTTCGCTAGTCACCGATCTTGATAGGTGCGTTCGCTAGTCACCGTTCTTGATAGGCCGATAAGCTAGCCACGTCTGTTCCTCACACTGACTGAAGCTCAACGCCGACGTGCCTATGGGAGTCAGGCCTAGATCTATGAGCGAGACCCTGTAGCGGTTGCGAGTGACCGTGATCGGTTTACGTGACTTTCCGCATCAACTCTATATGTGTGGATACGTGCCTCGTCCGCCTCCCGCGTGGAAAGCGAACTAAGTACCGATCTCACTTGTGTCACCCTGTAGCCTTACGTGTATGTTGGTAGGGTAGGAAAGATCTAACACCACCGTTAGGGGGGAATACCCGAGCAGGCCTGGGCAATTTCTAACTAGCGGGTGCCGGAATAGCCCATACTTGTTGTTGGGATTCCCAGACCGGTGGGGAGCAGAGCCGTGACAGTTCCCACGTGTTGTAGTTCGCCCGGCGGGCACACAGTCAGTGGCATGCCATGTAGCGTAATACGTTGAAACTAGTACGGAAACGTACGGGGCGTTCCCATCTAGTAGGGCTTACGTTGGTCAGATAACGCTTGATATTCCCGGAGGACAGCACAAGCTTGAGTTTGCGAGAACCCCCACCGTACGTCAATAAGCCTTCGGCTATTACGCCAGGTTCTAGTATAGCATTCTGGATGGGGCCGTGGCACCATAGGAAAACAAGATTCGTTGCGTTGCCCTTGTACGGGGGGCGGCGTCGTATACTCCCTGGCTTTCCCACCATCCCCTATGTACGGGGCACACACACTTCGTACCGTATTGGGCCCACCATCCCAAGTACCCACCATCCCAAGTACGTAACCATGGGGTAAGGTGTGGGGTAAGGTAGTTGCCCGGTAGTTGCCGGCTACGTTGGTTGTTCGGTTGGTATATAGATCGGTTGCACTAGCGAAGGCAGCCAGCATATAGGCAGATGTGTGTACCGTGCTCAAGTGGTCGTTTGTACCGTGCTATCTCCATGTTGTATCAGTAAGCACGAGTGGTTTACGCATGACCCAATTCCTCAGTCGAGGTGGTCAATACGTACAGGCGATCGCTAAGCGGCTAGGCGGTAGCAGTACCCCAGCAGCCCCAAGGTGGGAGTGCCGGGCGGGGACGCTCGCTGCGTGGCATGTACGGCAACGAGGATCCTTGCTGACTTCCCATCGGCGATATTCCTGCATTCTACGTATACGTAGCATACTAGTATACGCTGGTCGTATCAAGTGGCAGCACTCCGTGTTACATATGAGTGAGTGTGGGGCCTGCCTCGATCAACTACGCTTCGGATTGGTCTGCTGCGATCTCTAGTATATGTGGCCCTTCTGCCATGCTCTGTATCGCCTAGTATATGTATATTGGCGCCATGTCGATGCTGGAAGGTTGAAGGTTGGTTGCTGTTCGCGTACCCGTAAGGCGTACCCGGCAATGACTTCCTTCCTTACCAATAGTGCCGGTGTAGAACGTCTATGTCAGGTGTGGTTTCAACCCTACCTGTAGGCCGATCCTCACCCCTCACCGGAACCATATCAAGCTTGTATACGGTATACGCGTAGACTACCGAAAGTGAATGCGAGCCTTACCCACATCACCGCGATGCACGCACGCCGCCAATCACGCGGACGGAACTTTGTGATGCCTACAGTCCAATAACCGCGATCGGCGATCGATATCTACGTGAACGAAGAAGCGGCTGGCCTTGTACGGGGGTACCATATACCTACCCCTCCGTAATTAACCACCCCTGCGGGAGGGTAAGGGTTCGTAACAACTGCTTGTTCTCGCCCTTTAGAACATCCTCACTGATCGCGTAGGGTTGCTTCGGTACGGTACGTTTTCTGACTCCCACCCGTGTAGCCTATGTAGCCTGGTTGTAACTGGTTGTAACTCGCAGCGGAGCTTGCTCTGGGCCCTTGTACGGGGGGTACCGTATACCAACCCCCATATACTGTCCTACTGCGGTACGACGGAACTAAGCCCCCGACCGCTCCAACGTAGAGTAGAAGTAGATACAACGCAGCCGCAGCAGCCAGTGCCAGTCCAGTTCCAGTACGACGACCTTAGGCCTTAGGCCACACCTACGCTTTCGTCCCGGCGGAGGCTTCTTCGTAAACGGTAATGCGTATATACTGATGTAGCTGGTAAGTGGTAACTAGTTGTTGAGCTTAAGACACACTGGCGGTGGCGTTGTTGCGTTACAGCTGCGACGGCGGTTCCTCCCGTCTGTGGCGTCACACCTTCCTCCATTCCTCGAGGAGGCTCCGCCACGTATGTGCTGGACTACGCTACGTATCTGTGGGGTGGGCCCTGCCCCTCATATTTTCCGACTTGATAACGCCACCCACTACCGCTACTGATGGGAACGAAACTGATCCTACCGGCACGTGTTCAGACCTTATCGACCGCATCCACGAATACGTGTAGATTGGAACGATTCATGGGATGGGAGTGTCCCCTGCCTTGGTCCGAGCCAAACCTAGGTAACTGACGTTAGGGCGACTACAAGACCCAAAGGGCGGGGTAAGGTAGTACAGAACCGTAAGGTTGTGGTTCCCCGCAGGGTACATATGGCGGGTAACTGGGGTAAGGGGCGGGGTCGTTCCCCACCTGTAGGGTCCGTACTGAGTTCCCGCTACAGTACTGGTCGCCCTCACCTAGGCGGGAAGCATCGGTCACTGGACCACTAGGAGCGGGAAGCAACCTGTTACATGAGCGTACTGGGTGGGGTACAGTTCATAACCGTATACTAGGAGGAGCGTTGCTGGTTACCGAGGCCTTGTACTAGTGGTATGCGGGGGGCATATGGTTCGGGTCGCGTGCTTCAAGCATCCAAGCATCATTAACGTAAGAGTAAGATCATTAACGTAAGGTAAGGTCCTCCGGGAGGCGGACCCTCTAAGTATGGGCGATCGAACAGTTTGCGTAGTTGGCGGGTGGGTAACCAACATCTTGCTGCTATTCTCTTGATAAGTGTCTGTTGTTCGAAGGGGATCTTAATATTGAATGAAGAAACGATAGTAGCTTGTTGTTTCATAGGCTTTACCATATTCAGTCAGAGGAGTTTGGGTAGTTCTCTATACGCCACTTTAGATGGGAGAAGAGCAGCTATTCAGAGGGAATTGCAGCAATTACTCAATCCGTTAGAAGTGGTTAAGCTGGAATCCAATGAACAACAGAACAACCTTAGGATCTGCTTGCGTTCCTTGGAGCCGGAAATTGTTTCATCATTACTGGGGATCGCCCGCTGCGCGCCGAAGTGCCATTTGACAGTGCAAGCTGTGTTATGCCGAAACCTTGCGGTGGAATTGGCCACACTGAACAATGCCATTTCCGCCCGGCGAACCCGGCTTCGGGACGATCTAGTCACTGGGTTTCAGTTTTCAGTGACGGAGAGATTTTGTCCACCCTGCACCACATCAACGACGAAGCAGTGTGACACCGCTATCGTGTTACTGATCCGAGAAGGGTTACTTAAGGTATCACGAATGGCTCTATTTCCTCGAGGGGGCTAGTACATATGGTCGAGATTACGTTAGTCGAGTAGTACATATGGTGGGTTGATATGCAACGATTTTCTATTCTCAAACAACCCATATTATCCACACTTAACCAGCACTTGATAGATTATCCGACCCCGAGCAATATAGGTTATTGGTGGGGGTTTGGTTCTAACGCTGGTATTTGTCTAGTCATTCAGATAGTGACCGGCGTTTTTCTAGCTATGCATTACACACCTCACGTGGATCTAGCTTGGTCGAGCGTAGAACACATTATGAGAGATGTATCAGGGGGCTGGTTGCTTCGTTATATGCATGCGAATGGGGCAAGTATGTTTTTCATTGTGGTTTACCTGCATTTAATTCGTGGTTTGTATTATGCGAGTTATGGCAGTCCTAGGGAATTCGTGTGGTGTCTCGGAGTTGTAATCTTGCTTATAATGATTGTGACAGCTTTTATAGGCTACGTACTACCTTGGGGCCAGATGAGCTTTTGGGGAGCTACGGTAATTACAAGCTTAGCTAGCGCCATACCCGTAGTGGGAGATACTATAGTAACTTGGCTTTGGGGTGGGTTCTCCGTGGACAATGCCACCTTAAATCGTTTCTTTAGTCTTCATTATTTACTCCCTTTTATATGCGTGGGCGCCAGTCTTCTTCATCTGGCTGCATTGCATCAATATGGATCTTCTAATCCATTGGGTGTACATTCCAAGATGGATAGAATCGCCCTTCATCCCTATTTCACTGTGAAGGATCTATACGGTTGGGTAGCTTTCGCTATCTTCTTTTCCATTTTCATTTTTTATGCTCCTGACGTATTGGGGCATCCTGACAATTATATACCAGCGTCACCGATGTCCACCCCACCTCATATTGTGCCGGAATGGTATTTCCTACCTCAATATGCCATTCTTCGCAGTATCCCAAACAAATTAGGAGGTGTAGCCGCAATAGCGCTAGTGTTTATATCTCTGTTGGCTCTACCTGTGCTTACTAGTTCGTATGTGCGTAGCTCAAGTTTTCGCCCGATTTACCAGAAACTATTTTGGTTGTTCCTGGCGGATTGCTGTATATTAGGTTGGATCGGATCGGAACCTGTGGAGGCACCATATGTGACTATTGGACAAATTTCTTCAGTAGCTTTCTTCTTGTTCTTCGCCATAACGCCCATTCTGGGACGAGTTGGAAGAATAAAACCTTACTAGAGACTACGTACTAGTACTGGCCCATCGGGTAACTCCCCGTACCGTACTGGGTAACGGGGAAGGCGTATGTACTGTCGCCCTACACCCCACGGGTAGCGGAGACATCCGCGCACACCACCAGGCTGTGTTTTCGTAACTTGTGGAGCACCGTGGGGCCGAGCGGGGTGGCTGGAAATGGCTGTCTCCACGAACGAGCGAGTATTACACCGGCACTATTTACAAGTGTCTAGTATATATAGGAAGGAAGGAATATAGGAATGAGTTGCGAATATAGGAGTGACCCACTCTGCCGGCTACTTTATGGTATGCCCGGTAGAATGCGGTTTATCCCCCGTGAGTGTCGTCACAAAACAACCGAACCGCACAACGCCCCCAACCGTAGACGCCCCCCGTACAAGGCCTCGTTGTTCATAACCGTCCAATACCGGCACACTTCGGTTCCTACATGGGGGGTGGACCCTCAGATTCCGGTATTACTGTGAAGCACATGCTGCGTACTCAGCCAACCAATGTATCGGCCAACGGAGGGGAAATCATACCATACCCGCTCCATTGGGTTGCGCCGGACTGCACTGGCATAACGAATCGTGCATATGGCGCTGCTAGTAGCTGGTATGGCATGGTATGGTGTTCGCCTACCTAGTAACGAACACCAACTAAAACGAACATGGTTCAGCCGGGGCTTTCCCACTACCCGGCTAGTAGACGCCCACCTGAACCGGTATCGTACGGTACGCATGTGCAGACGGGGGTCACGCCCGTAGACAACAAACCAATACCCACCCGCGTTTCCGGACGAGCAGACGGCGATATCACGAACCCCTTGTATCCGGTTTCGTTATCCACCCACCCGGCGGTTGGTACGGTTTGTACGGCTACACTACGGCTACCGCGAGTTATATACGGTGGGGGTGTAACTAACTACACAACTGATACCGCACGTGGGCTACAACACGTGAGTGCAACCACGTGAGGCTCAGTGAACACGGCACAAGCAAGTATGCGTTATGCAAGTGTATCCTTCCTCATTCCGTTAATAAGGGTAAGGTGAAGGAGCGTGACCCCCGAAGCAACTAGGACAGGGGGTGCGACATTACGGTGGGGTGCGAAGCGTAGCGAAGCAACCGGTGCTTCCTTACCGCAGCGTACATGGGGCTCCGCACACCGTGTCATAACAAGAACCATCGAGCAACAGGTTCACAGCTACAGTGACACGTAATACGACAAGATCTTACCGTTTAGCACGGTGCTGCGAGGCGGCGATCTACTAGTGTTATTCGGCCTTGCGCGAATGCGTGGGAACAATCCTCATGGTGCCTCTAGAGTTGGTGGTGGGTGGGTGGTTGCGGTAGTTGTGTTTTCACATGTTAACGGGATTGAAGTTGAGTTGAGTTTGACGCACGGTGAGGTGGGGCCCCGGCACGTACTGCTACCAACCATTGTACGCAGGGGATGGTGGGCCAACCAATACCCCCCTTTCCCCTCACACCCGTTACCACCGCTTGTTCTACGAAACCTTCCCCGTGATGCGGTACGGCCATATGGTTCGGCGGCCGCTTGGGTGTTCCTGTGAGTCGTCCCCACGGTCCAGCACTACCTCAACAGGGGGTTAACACCTCTACCTGCAACGTAGAATCCAAGAGTCGACCGACTTCTGTAACTGGTTGCTGGCATGATAGTGCTCAAACGAGCCTGCTTTCCGTGACGCTCCTGAACTCGTTCTTCTGATACGTAGGGGTGTTGTGCTCAGTCGCCCTTTCCCTCCCCTACCCAGCGATTGAGGCAGTTTGAAACGCCGAACGCAACAACACAGAACAAACGGCACTAAGGAGTGGGATGCGTATATAACGGGTAACCGCACAAGCACATAGCCGGGCAACTACCGGGGAGAGGTGGGGGAAGTAAGCATCCCCGAAGGTGTAGGTTGGGGGTTAACACGGCACAAGGTATATGAATTCGGTTGCCCAGCCCCATTGACGTAACGTCCGAAACCCAGAGTTGGGCTGAACACGAGTAGGTTCCGGGGCGCCTTGTATAGCCGGCTAGTTACAAGAGGGGAATTGGTTGGGGTGGGTAAGGGTAACGTAGCACGCAACAACCACCCAACCCCTACGGTGTAGGTTACGGTGTAGGTGTTAATGACAGATACTTCGATCGAATCAACGAGTAAGAGATCAACCTCACTGCACGTAGGGTGAGGGTGGTTACGTGGGCCCCGGCTATGTCTCCACCGTTTGTGATACTGAACCTGGAACCGTTACGGCACCGCACATACTGACGATAGAACCACGTTTCCGCACATACGACAGGTCTGCTCACGTACGGAAGTGTCGTTTCGCGTATGGATGGTTGGTGGTTTCGATTTCCCACCCACCCTCGCGTGTAGAAGGCGAGGAGACAAGGACCCCTCCCGCTGGGCTCGCGTTAGTAACTGAACGATTACTAGCTACGTGATCGGGTCCCTATGTAGCCCCCCAACCCGGCAACCCACTACATAGCGACAGGGTGCCGCGTCTACTGTACTAGTAACCATGCTCCACATACAACAGGTCTGCTCACGTACGGACAACTCCCACAGCATCAGAGGGAACAGACGACACAGGATACCAACTCTCACTATCATTATCCGAGTACCAGGCAGTAGGGAACCCAGTCTACTGATACGTAATCAGCCTGTTACTTACCGAACGCACTTCCAGTAGCCGGGGTTCCCCCAACATTCAGAAATCGGATTCGGTGATGCAGATTCGAAATGTGCTCTTGATAACGGGTTATCGGTGTAGGTGCGCGGGTGGCAGCGCTTTACGGTGAGGTTACGGTGTCACGCGGGCCTGACCCCCAACCAACAAATACAGGGGGTTAACACAGGGTGGGGGGTGCACCACATAGTTTACGGCTACATAACGGGGGTTGGTAGGGGTAGAAGAAGGCTTGTTCCAACCCACCCTGCAACCTCAACTCGCTGGCACCAACGTTCAATACGGCGCATGGTAGGGCACCCCCCATAATAGCACGCCTCACTGTGTATATTGCTACTTGAACAACACTATCGCATGCATGACAACCCCACTTGCGGGAGTTCACAATAGTGAGGCTGTCCAGCCGCCCCATAAGCGTATACTGTTGCCCCCCATACGTAGGTAAGGCGTTACTTACCCTAGAACAACTAATCACAAATACCCGAGATTCCAGCTGTACCCCAAGTCTTCGATTACCACACTACTCGTTCCACTACATTACTGTAAACTCTAACGTGTACTCTGTCAACACACACCAGTAGTACTTGGCAATGCCTGGAAAAGCTTACTGTACGGTACGGCTTGTATATTCCATTCGCCCCCACGCCCACGTATATTCGAACCCACGCCCACGCCCACGTATATATACCCTTGATTTATATATACTCATATAGGTTCCGCTTCATATCAACCTTGCTCTCTGCTGTTGCACGCTCGGAACCGCCCATCCCATGTAGCCCCCGGCCCCCCGAAGGGCGGCAATCAGGGCCATCACGGTTGGATTCCGGTGAGGACCAGAATCAGGACGAGCAACGTGGGCTGACTCAGTTCATGTGCAGGCAACGAGCGGGGAAGGGATAGTGGATCGAGACACAATGATAGATGTGTGCGATCCAGGCACGTGGGATAGTGGCCGACTACAGTGGTTCCAAGGCTGAATCAGAAAAGCGCCTATTCAACCAGGGTTCACTGGGCCGAACTAGCCAACAACTACCCCCACCTCCCTGGGTTGTTACTGGGCCGGGGTACCCCTTCGTACAAGGGTACCGGTGACTATGTGTGCAATGCCATACGCAGACCGGACGCCACCGATCCCCACAGACTACTAGCGGCACAGCACGCCACTCCCCGCCGAGCGAGGAGACTCGTGTCACAGGGTCTATATCCGTGGATGCAAGGTCACCCCGATTCCCGTAACAGAACGCTCAAAGAGGTAGCGGTCGAAAGCCGGACCAGGGATGAGCTCTCACGGCATGTTTGGGACGCTTCTTCGATAGGCATCCCTACCCCACCTCAATAACTCTGTTCGCGTGGGTGCTCGATGCAACTAGGGTGGTTTACCTCCACTGTAGGGGTTGTACGGGGGTACCCCCGAATACGGGCGGTTCTGAGTCTCTGTGCTCCGTATATGCCTTTCAGAACTCAGTTCCGTAATCTCCTGCTTGATACTTGGAGTTACGGGCGACCAGTACCGTACTGGGGTCCTGGCCCATCCCCAAACCCCGGAGCCTTCCCAACAACCACTTGGTTCTCTACGTAGTTACCCCAATGCTGGGCCAGGACTAGTACCACACAAACGAACATGTCGTAACATTCACTTATCCCGGGGTTACCACCATACTGATACTCACTCACCCGCGCGTTATTTATATAAGGTGGGGCTACGAGCTCGACCATGAAACTGAGCAGAGCGTTTACGTCTACGTTATATAGCGCGTATACGGAACGGAATCTCCTTCATATCATGCGCGTACCCAACTAGGCCTACATGGGTACTATATGGGGGTTCAGGGGGGTTGCGGTACGGTAGCGTTCTGTGCCGGAGGCCCCACCAACTAGTTCTGTCCGACCGTTTACAATGCTTCGGGGTTAGATCCCCGACCATGAGTTGACGTGGGATGATCGATCTAGTGGGCCCCAGTGTTGCATGTGTGTTGAATTGAGGAGAATTCGGTTGAATCGGAGATGGAGTTGTGCGAGACAGAGTCCGGTAGTCCGTATGAAGGCGGACGTCATTCTTCTTTCGTCGTTGCCATATCAAGATGGTTCTGCTGGAACACGTACAACTGGGGGGTAATTACGGAGCAGGGGTACCCCCCGTACAAGGGTCAAACAACAGTACGGTTTCTCGCGCTTACAACCCATTCCCGTACGCACCGGTCGCCCTCCTCGTGACGTACCTTCGTACATAAAGCGTGAGGCCGGGTACATAACGCGTGCGTACGTCTACGCTCCGTACATGCTTCTTGATCAACTTCATCAAGCTGGTTCCTACCCCGTATGAGCGATCCCTCCTCCCACTAAGTGATCAACTCGCATACTAGGTAATAAGGTTGTTGCTTCGCATACCAGATGAGGGCATAGCAGAACAACCTGTTTGTACTTTATCCAACAACCAACCACAACCGTGGGTCGGGGGGCAGCGCATGATCGGAGAGGCCGCCTCGCGTGCGTATACATGTGGGTTCATTCATATTGCATTGTACGCATTTCCTATATATTCGCCTGTTCCCTTCCCTGTCTGGCCCGGAACCAGGGGGCGTCTACCTCTCTATATAACTCGGGGCGTTGTTGGCGGCAATTATCCGAAAGCGTGACGCAACGTGCCCAAGGAACGCCCTCGTAATCTACTCCTACTCGTGTGGGTCATGGATATGGGTACTGTGTGAGTGTGAGTGTGTTTAGTCGCGGTTCGCGTCGCTACGCGCCTGGGACCGCCATAAAGTACCAGGGCGATCCCAAGGACTAGCTTTTTCAAAATAGCGGAATTCTTGAGTCATCTCTATGGGTTCAGAAACTACACGTTTCTCCGAATCATCGTAGCGTACTTCCACATATCCACTCAGGGGGAAGTCTTTTCGTAATGGATGACCCTCGAAACCATAATCTGTTAATATACGGCGTAGATCCGGATGATTGATGAAATAAACACCGAACATATCCCATACTTCTCGCTCCCACCAGCCGGCTGATGGAAATAGACTTACTACCGAAGATATTCGTGTTATGTTGTCTACACTGGTTTGTACACGAATGCGTGAGTTATACCGAGTACTTAGTATGTTATAAACCACTTCAAATCTTCGTTTTCGAGAGGGATAATCAATGGAGCAGATATCGATCAAAACTTGAAAACGCGTATAGGTATGATCTTGAAGGAACCATAACAATTGAAATAGGTAGTCCGTATCGGAACAAAATAATCTATTTTCGTGTTCCGATCTTTCCAGCCGTCGTATCCATCTATTGGGTAAAGTATCTCTCAGATATTCATTTATTACTTGGTTACCCACCCTCTATCCGCGAACTGTTCCTTTCACCAACTAGCCGTGGTGGTGTTCTTTAAGAGGGTCCTGAAAGCACCTTCGCCTGCGCCTCATGCCAAGCAGCTCCGCCCCCACCCTCTATCCGAGCGTAACTACCCACCCGTCTACGTATTCACCCCTCCTCAAGTTCAATCCAAAAGCATACCATACCCATACCCCCATACGTATGAGCGTGTCCAGATCCCATCGCTCGTCTAGCTCATTGATGGAACAAGCCTTACAACTATTCAACGCCGGGGGGTGTGGTGTGGTGTTTCGCCAGCGCCCACCAGTACAAGCTATTTATCAAGTAAACGTGGATCTCAACATCAACTCAACTGCAACTGCGACGAGGGGTTTTTCCATTGTTGTGTAGCTCATTCCCCCGGGGAGCTTCATCAACGGCAACTAGAGGACGAGGAACGAGCAGTACATACGAACTTTGTTAGCCTATGTACTCGAGGCAGTACATAACCGGCTCATTACCCCGTTCCGGGCCTTCGTCCTTCCCTTTCCGTGATATGGTCGCCCTACGTCTCAGATAACAAGCCTATGTGCCGCTAACGCAGTTACTTGATACGGTACGCAACTCGCATATAGGAGCATACGTAGGCCTACTAACTGGTTGGTTGCTTGATATACACCAACAAGTGATTCACAGCATTGAGTGAGGGACTCGATCGAAGCATCGATCTACATCCTAATGGATGAGCGCTCCTCCGCTACCCCATTGCCGAACCTGCTGGCTACATGGGCAGGAAAGCTGCCGCGCCAGGCACGGAAGCCGCACGAGCCGTATTCGGGGGGTACCCCGGGCCCTACACAACCCACCAACCCGGGGAAGGGGGGTATATGTATATGTATACGTAGTTGTTGGCTAGTTCATGGCCGTCATGAAGAGGCCGATCACGGGGAGCGGGGATAGTGTTCGGACGTAGACCTGCCTTACCAACTTGGCGGAATGATTGTTCTCAACATTGGTAACCGGATCCTGCGAGGAGCTCCTTCACGCCCGTATCCCGGGAGGTAACCTACCCCTACGTACGTACGCCACCCACCCAGTAACAACCCAGGGAGGTGGGGTTGAAGTGGGTTCATCCATCCCCGAACCTGCTCGAGCTTTCCCCGCATATGTGACGCTGGCAGGGGTAACTATCCGTCATAAACGATGGAGCCAACAACTTTTCTGGTTTGTGCGCATATCTGGAGCGAGCGTTATATCCTGTATAGTAGATTACGCCAACAAGGGTTGAACAACGGTGCGCTGGGGTGGGGCCCCTTCCCCAGCCATAGCCGTGCACCTCTCTATATAACCGGTTGGGGTGGGGGTGTTGTGAGTGTGGGAACGAGGTTGGGTGGGCGTATATGTACGGTGGGCGGCACACCTCTCTATATAACCTAGGCACACACCGTTAATATGCGGTATAGTCTAGTATAGTATAGACGAGTTACCCTGTGAGTGACACCGTAGCGTTTACGTAAGGTCTACGGAACCGCGTAACCGTAACCAAGTGGCTTGTTCGATATGTGTTGACATCCATGAACATCCGCTTTTCTAAATCAATTACCACGTAGCGGGAATCAGGTAAAGCCTGTCTGCCTCAAGATACTTGTTTATTGATCTTCTAAGTACATAATGGCTCGGTTATTGAGGTGGGGCGGTGTAACGATCTTCTTCTATAAAACAGCATCAACACCAGGTGCAACGGTCCCGCCGATCATCCGCGACACGTGGGTGGGAAAGTACCATGTGTGCATGGGCCGCTTAAGTGTCGTACGCGGGGGCATGAAACAACAAACCCGCCGATAGCCATAGACTCGTTACGAACTGCAGCAACCGAGCGCGTGTAACTAAGGGTTCGCCCGATCAGCAGGATAGTGGTTGTGTCGCCTCTCCAGTATGAAGTACGAAACAACTACAAGCCGTCGTACCTTTTCTTATTGGTAGCGGCTGTTCCGGGTCACGTAGATACTTGTGCCGGTTTACCTAGTAAGTCCCGTTATTGAGGTGGGGCGCCCACCCTTGAGTATATTGAATTATTGGTCGTAACGGTTGTCGTTTACCCGGGTCAGCACTGAATACGAAGGTTGCGCGGGGGGGTTATTGAGGTGGGGTAGCCGCTCGTTCCCCCACACATCACATCACATAACACATCACATCACATATATATGACGCCCTAGTAAGTCCCGTGTGTTTATCTCCAGTGCCGTCGTTTACCCGGGCATAATCAACGTATAGCGTTCGGTGCCGTTTCTAGTGCCGCTGACGTTGGTCCTGTGTGGTTGTCGGGGTTCCCAAGCGCTGCCACTACACCAAGGAGAGCCAGTTCTAACGGTGTCGATGCGTGACCCTGTTGCGTCGTGCCGGGAGTGCTGTGTTTCTGCGTTCGCCGTTGCCAGTATGGAAAGGGTAAAGCCCAGGTCAATTCCTGGCACCGGTCTGCCTGTTGGGTTGGGAGTTATTCCCTGTGCTGTCCCGCGTTGTGGCAGGAGGGGTAGGTGGTCTATTCCGGTCTATAAGAAAGACAGGAGAACATGAGACACACCAGGGTTGTAGCTGGGGGAAGCTTGTTCCCATGCGTTGTGCCGCAGTTCCCCGAGAGCGCCAAGGTGGTGTCCAGACAACACTACCCTACCGCGTCTGGATGGCCGCTTTGGAAGTGCTCTAGTACGTACGAACGGAACCCCACCCCACCCACACCCACATATATAACTAACGCGCGAAGCGTCGGTTCGGCGTGGACGGGCACCGTTGGATGGCCTTATTCTGTGCATCAGGCGACATGCACATCTATATCTGAACCTGGTTGCTTGGTGCGTATAGGTGAGCACTTTTCGTGAGTGCCCCGGATCTTCCTAGGTGTGTAACGGGAAGGCAGACCCCGGTAGAGTAGTGTGGGTCACCGTGGACCTCGTGTCTCTGGTGGTGTAGTGCAGCTCACCATTGGAGCTAGCGAGTGAGGTGATAGCAGGCAGAGAGTTCCTCTCCCTCTTGTTGTCGTTTTGGAGCTACGTGAAGTGAGCGGCTGGTTGCACCTGGGCCCCCGCGCATCGGGCTAGCCGTGTGGGTGTAACTGTGCTGTGTGATGGGTGCCGAGTGCCTTTTGGAATCTGACCTCGCCCGGATTCTGGCGGTGGTGTGCTCATCCCTACCGGAACCTCCAGCACAGTGGAATACCCTGGTCCGCGGGTTGGGAGGGAATCGGTCGTCCGCAGGTGTCGCGGTTGGTGTGGGTGGTGTCAGTGGTTTGTGGTTAACCCGGCGTCTACCTGAACCATGGCGGTTGGTGTGCCGTGGTGTGAAGCAGGTCTCTGTCGTCATTCTGAAGCTGATTCTCGTGTGCTTGCTCTGCCTTCCTGCATGCGCCAACCGTATGCCCGCTTCTGGTTCAGGAACCGGTGGGTAAAGTCTACGATGGTTGAACAACTCTCCGCGGGTTCGGGATAGGCCCTCATGGTATAGTCCCTAAGAGGACATGCCGTGTTGGTTGCTGGGAGTGGCGAACTTACGCGCGAGCCGGGGTCCCATCCAGGTGGACTGTCGCCAAGTCCTGGAATTGACCAGGCACTGTCCTAGATGCCGCACAACCTGAGGGGTCGGCAAGTGGGTGGGGCGTAAGCTGCCCTATGGCCGCCTTGTTGATGCGGTGGGCACGCGACTAACTCGTGGTGCGAGCCGCCTCGCGTACTAAACGCACACTATTATATGATATGCTGCCACCCGACGGCAGGTATATGTACACGCGAGCCTGGCGCGGAACCGCAATGCCTCCCTATTACTGCATCGCAACACATATCCGCACCCTTCCCAGCTCCTGTGCCCCATTAACGTAGTGGGCCTGAAGCACTCTTCCCTCTGGCTTCCGTTGTGGTGAAGGCAACGGCGCCTGAGTCTGCTATGTCGCTCACGCCGCCCCGTCAGCAGCCGTGATGGCCCGGAACCATGGCACAACGGCTACGCGGACCGCCCTCATTCGGACCCCCAATCGCGGTGTCGTAATCGCGGTTGGTTCGCTTCGTATCGCCCAGGAATTGACCTGGCACCGTTTCACCCTTAGTCCTCCCCAAGTATCAGAACGGCGGGTCGACTGCTCTGCAATAAGACGCTCGTTGACCACCCGGTGCCCTACGCGCCTGCAGACACGACACGGGTTGGGGCCAGGAGCTGAAGGCCTGTTCCTATGCGTTGTGCCGCTGTTCCCCGAGAGTCCTCTTCCCTACTAGGCGCCCGCTGCAGCCGGAGACAACCCCTGCGGATACGACGTGGCGCGGGCGTCGGACTCTAGCACGAAGTTCACCCCTTTCCTAAGCAGATTGGGCTGACCTACCCTACCGCATCAGTGGCACTCAGCTTCCCAAGATCACCCTTACGTCCGGTTTGTGCCTAGTATGTCTGCCCAGCCCGGATGACTGCCCTCGCACTCTGAACCTGCCCTACTGTGCGAGCGGGGCCCACGGATGTGTCTCTTAGAATAAGCTCAAGAGAAAGAAAAGATCCGCGGGTCGGTGGGTACGGGTATTATCAAACCAGTAGCGGGCCTTCCACTTCGGGGTTCCGGCTGGTCCCAAGGCGCCTTTCCCTAGCCACGGGATACCCCTCCGAAGTTCGGATACCTGTTACGTGCACCAACCATAGGCGGTTATCTGTGGGGATCGGCGGGTGTGCCGATCGGCTGTGGGTGGGTGGTTCAGACTCCAGACAACATTCCCGATGGTAGACGAACATTGAGTCATCTACCTTTATGGAACACCCCTAGGCCGGGTTGAGCAGAGACGAAAGTCGGGGTAATGTGCCTGTTAGTTAGTACATAACCGGGATAACAACAGTATGTAACATCGATTCAGGTCCTTTATGGCCTTTGTTGTTTTCCGTCCCAGCAATAGCGACCTTAGGAGCGCCAATGTTGTGCTGCTCGCTTTGTGTCTAACAAGCATTAGATGGAATTGCAGATCAGCTAGTTACCTGAACAACTCATCGTGGTTAGTTTCTATCTGTTACAACTGTCCACCCGAGACCACTCTCGGTATAACACTGATCCGATTTGGTATCACGAGAATGGGTGACTGAGATGTGACTACAGTTCACACAATGCCGGGTAAGGCCCTCATACTAGTCCCTCCATCTTACCTCCATCAAATGATGTTGTAGTCTGATCCGCCTCGAGACAACCGGCGCCCAGATCGGTAGCTATTGGCGGTGCAAACACTGGTTCGAGCGGCCGCGTTATTCCCGTACAGTGGGGTAGGGTGGGAGTTAGGCCTGCATTTCTCTGGATGATGCGAAAGATGGATGGTTTCATACATCAACACAACAGTATCAGATGGAGGTAAGTCTTTCTGAACGATAGTGAGTAGTTTCTGCCTGATACTTGAAGTTCACTGTTCCAAGAGGAGGTCTATAGATACCCACCCTTACAAATTCGACCTACACAGCGAGTCAGGTGTTGTCACTTCTTGTGAATGCTCAATAAATCTTGTTTGTTCCCGCACATACCCCTTAGCACACTATGGGGCCCGCGCATACCCCTTAGCACACTATTATATAATATATTAGCACACAGTATTTCTAGTAGTAGTATAATGCGGTTGGGGTTATCAACTCCAAAGGCATGCATATAGCAAGGAGCCCCCACTTCCTGCACCCTCAACAGGACAGCATGCATCTTTCCCCGTTCCTACGTAGCGCCTTCCCTACAACGTGAAATGAAATACCCCCCGCCGCGTACGACACCACCTATATAGCGGTGCCCCCACCGTACGTCAATAACTGTGCACGGTGAATGCATTGAATCCCCGCCAATTGATCTGTGGTTTCTGGCACGTTCACCCACGGGGTTATATAGAGAGGTGTGAGGCGAAGGGGCACGAATCTATCTAACTACCCCCGTACCCAACACATATGCCTTGGCCGTATCACCGCGGGTACTAAGGACACACTGCCTCCGCGAAGCTATGTTATACGTACCGCTTCAGCCGAAGCGTAAGGTCACCTGGGTGGGCGGGGCTATTCCTCCCTGAAACGTTGTAGGGGAGTTTACGGTTGAACCGTTCACGACCAACCGGTCCAAGGCCGTGCACCCTTCCACCTGCTCAAGTGACGAAGGAACTGTTATTGATACAGTAAGGTAGGTGAACTCGATCAGGGCGAAGACCGTAACCAAGTAATATGCGGTGCCGTGCCGTGGTTTTCTGCTTACCATGATGCTGTCGCCTATACGAAACCGGTACCTGTGTAACTGCGTGCACAACGACTCAGTTATGCAAGATCCCTACCCTGGCTCCTCGGGCAGCGGTACACGTCGTGCGTGGGCGAGGCCGGAACAGGTCGTTGTGATGTTGGTAGAGCTACGTTATTGAACTGATTCCCGATTCATATGTATATGGGGTGGTTTCCAAAGCGTAACTACAATGACAGGCTGCAGCTTCGGTAAGCGGGGTGAGTACCCGTCTGGTTCTCACTGCACAATGTCCACAATCGATAAGTCAAGTTGGGAGGTCGCACTCGGGTGCATATCCACGTTGGGAGGTCTCACTCGGGTGCATATCCACGCGCGGGACATCGACTTGAGTCTCGCCCGCCGCGGCGTATCACCGAAGATTGCAGCGCTTGCAACCCCATTGCCGGTAGGGGGAGCTACCTCTATCCAGTTCGCTTCGCTTACTCGGAGGTGTTCGCTTCGCTTACTCGGGGGTGAATATATATCTTACAATACCTACTGCGTACTAACGCGCAGGAAAGGAACAATTCATTATGACAAGTAAGTAACGAGTGTACGTAGTCTGGGCGTAAGGTTACTTACTTGGTATTCGGCGTAGAGTAGTGTGGTAACAGCATAGCTATTTCCACTAAGTAACAAACGCTTCATATGCACATAGAGCCCCATTGAAGGGGTATGTGGGGTCGAAGGATGCCCATGAACAAGGGCAAAGTGACAGTTGGTTCCACCGTTCCAGAGTTTGGCGCATTTACAAGTGGTGAACCATCCTCCTCCGTTTCCAATCAGGGGGAGGAAGTGTTGAATTATACGCTGGGGTGGGAGAGTTGAGGTTGCTTGGTTAAGCAACGATCAACGACCATAACCGCACACCTTCTGTATTGGTATGCAACCCGCTTGAGCTTTTCGCACCTTCTGCAGCGGAACATTGCAGCTACTTCCTGCTCCTTTATACAACATAAGTGCATCATCTTCCCAGGGCAACAATCGTCCATCCAATCGGTCATGGAAGCATGGGTGTGCCAGCAACGCACGAAGCCAAGGGGATGAGGAAACATAGAAGCATGGGTGTGCCAGCAACGCACGAAGCCAAGGGGATGAGGTAGGAGGTAAGTGCTGAAGCGGCACTAAGGCCGAGTTCCACCCAGGAGCTACCTGCACCGTGCGGCCGATCTCCGTGGTTCAATTGGTAATCTCATTGCATAGAGAGCTAGGTCTTTGTTGTGAACACAAGCCGTACCGTACATACCGCGAACCACAGAAACAAAGTGGAACCAGGCGTTAGTTGGTTACTTACCGCTGGTCCAACACAACACAAATCACTATCTGGTTGGACCACCAAAGCTGAGAGGCATGTATGTTACGAGAGAGTGAAGCTCGCAGCACCGCCTAGTGTCACTGGTCCCCTATATGGACAAACAAATATCCGGTTGCGGATTCCTCACAATAAACCCAACCTCAATGGAAGAATACTTATTATTTGACAATCAAAGTACCAGGATGGGACACATACACATTGGTTCTCTTCACCGTATATTGGTAACAGAAGATCACTATGACGGCCGCTCAAGTACAGAAACAACACCGCATTAGAGGGTGAGGAGCACAGCAACCTGCTCCGTTTTGTAAGGCAGCGCAATGAACAAAGTGAGGTAGATGTTCCCGTTGGGGAGTTAGTATCCATCGCGGTTACCAGTCGTAATTCCACCACAACACACTGCAAGTACTGCTTAGTTAGTTACAGCAAGGGGAAGGCAGCTTTACCACTCGTATAGCTAATGCGGTCTCGTCAGTTATCGTATATACAATGGGTTGTTTCTTGCTTGTCAGTTATATACGGTGAAGTACTTGTTTTCAGTTTCTGCGCGTGCGCTACTTATGCAGGGTGTGGGGTGGGGGTGGGATTGGAATCAACGAGGTCAGCGGTACAGGTACTTGCTAGGTGATCGGGTTGTTGATAATCGCAGTAAGTAAGGGGTAACCTGACCTTCAACTCCTCCAATCACCACAACATAAAGGTCACTGCCCCAGTAATGAGTACCATGTTGAAGCTCACTCATGCACGCTCATTTTGTTGAACCGTGCCCAGTACGAAGTTGACGCATCGAAGGATGTATTGGTCAGATGAAGCCAATAACGAACCCTCCCTCACTGGCCTTCCTACGAGTCTATGTATTGAAGAACATGATTCCAGCCCTTTACGGTCTCTCGCTTACCCTGGCCCTACCAATACCCTGACCCTCGCCGCTTCTCATCAAATAAGGATCCCACTACGGGTATGTGGGGGGCTAGCGACTACATATGCTGAAGACTAGCTGACGAATCGAAAACAACCCTTACCGAACCTACGCCCTGTGAGCATACTGAAGCATATGAACCCTTACGAACGGCGGGACGTATGCTTTTCACGTCAAGTAGCCGGCCGGTCTAACGGTGCGCCTCTTTATCTGTTGAGCGTTTTGTAGATCATCTTCTCTCTGATGGGCCTTTATAGAACGGTCTAACGAAGACGCCTTCTTCATAGGATAGAGAGCAAGCAATACCTAGACCATAGAGAGGAGGGGTGGTTTATTGAGATATCAGTCTAGAGCAGGTGGGGCGTTACTCGCGTTTCGTTCCATCACGTATCGTAACTCACGATACCCAGTAGGCCTGCCTTTCTAACGGCAAGACTCATGAGCCAGCGCTGCAAGCATCTCGCACGCCTCCGGGTTACGTAACCGTATATGACATGACCGCCCGGATGGAGGAAACACGGGCCTTGGTTACGTATGTGGGGGAATAAGCACCCCAACAATGTGATCACTTAACCATAGCAGCCACCGCTCTTTAACCCAGAGGGATGAACCCTCTCACCATCCGCACATACCAGGGAATAAGCGCTCACCTGCATGGCGGAACTATTCGGGTTCGTATTTCCAGGCTCGCCAACAGACTCCATAAGTAAGCGCGTGGAGTAAGGGCGTATTATAGCCGTATATACGCCGGCTGCCGGTAGCCCGTAAGCGCGACTCTCCCATAACATGTTACCTTATGTATCGTCACGAACTATCATAATATCATCGTTTCTTCGTCCAAGGGCATTCAGGACTCCCAAGCGCATTCGACCTTGGTCATTGTGTTACCCACCGCCGGTAGCTTGTCTGGCGCATCCGCTCCCGCCGGGCTGTCCTACGGTGCGAAGGTGCCGTGGTTTATGGATTCAAGAGTGCAAGGTAAGCCGTGCTTTCAAGCTAGCTGAGCGTTGTACCCTGCCATGGCCGACAAGCGTCTGCTTGCTGTTGCCGATATATATGGATAGTGAGACTCCATAGAGATCCGCTGCAATGATCGGGAATCGCAGATTCCTGTAGAGAGGTAGGGGAACAATAGATCATGCAGGAGGGTTGCTGGGCGAACTAGTTACTATACCACTCTTCGTTCTAAGGATTCACCACTCCAACCACATATATCATCCGCTACGTCATGGGCGATGGGCAGTAACGTTTTGTTTACCCACGCCCACCCCACCCCACCTCAATAACTAACTTGGGGCCATCTGGTTGCGATTACGAAATGTACGGTCACAACATGCAGCAGTTTGTTAGTACGATCATGTTGTTAGTACGATCATGAACGCTCCACCAGCACCCGGGACGTACCTTTCCGTTCTTTAGAAAGGGTTCTGCGATCAGTTGGGCACAGCACTCAGGCGGGCCGAATCTGTTTTCCCATTTGTTACGTGGCGGGCTGTCCTTCCTAATAAGCTACGGTGCCGGTGCGCATGAGCCTTTGCCCTGCGTGTTGTGTATGCAGGGTAGAGGTGCCGCTGGCCCCGCTAGGCCTCCAACGTAGGGCAGAGGTGTAGTCCAGGACTCTCTCCCTTGTCGTACTGCATACCGAAGTTACCTATTCTCACATAGAACAATATCCATCCTTCAGATCCACTGAGTTTGTAGTTAGTGTATGTTGAGGCACAGTAAGCTGGTTCACCCCGCGGATTCCCTCCTCTCCGGCATCAACATCCTAATGCCCGGCATCATGCAGCAGGACACCCCCTCAGTAGCCACTAGTTCCTATCTTGTGATCATGTAGCACAGTCAGTACTTAGTTGCCCTGTTTCGTTAGAACCACTGGCAGAGTCTCTACCGTGACACATAGCCAACTTGCTTCCCCCTACTGCACATGGGGGTGGTGAGCCAGAGACACGAGGTGAGGCCGCCCGCCCCGGGAGCATATAAACCCCCCACTCCGTCGTTAGTAAGTTACAGGTCTTGTTCTCTATAACGCAGGTCGGGAAACGATACATTACCAGAAACCACATGTCGGGCATGGAAAGGGAGGGGCTCACCACAGCACTTCTTTCCCAGACAGACTCTTCCTTAGTGCGTCATGGGATCTCTCCCTCAGTTCTTGTTGTGCTACAGCGTACCGTACCGTACAATGTGGTGGTTGTTGTGGTGGTTATGGCGGCATTGGCGCACGGCCTCACACGGGCACCCTGCTTCATTCATTATGCAAGGGTATCAACTAGGTCAACGTGCCGGTAAACGGCACCACATTCTAATGCAACTTACGGTTTACGCCAACCACTATCAACGCACTTTCCCGTAATTACGTGAACATCCTGGTGGGCGTGGTCGACGATTGATCGTCGTGTTCAGTTGCCCTTTCTATATACACGTGATTGGGGTAGTCGCGCTTGCATTGTTGAAGAAGCGTCCTCCGGCACGCCTATATACGGGTGTTGTGCCGCTCGGGATCCAGGAGACTAGTGTGCCCTTAGTTCCAGCTGATGGAAGTACCGCTAGGTAGGATTCGTGGAACCCGTGTAGCCTCCCCAAGGCTCGAAAGAGGATGTTGTCTTTCTCTAGGTTCTCCCGCAACCGTAGTTACGCCACGGCACTTCGGCCAGTTCGATCAGTAACCCCCTTTCCTCGCACAAGGCTTAGCACTCCAACGAGGGCATGACGGCGACCTGCATTGAGTCGTAGCACAGTCCACTCTGAGTGACCCCGCGTCCTCTATGTAGCGCTTTGAATACCGTACGTATATGAGCAAGCAAAGCAGCATCTGCCAGGCGGATAGAAGTTCTCTTACAAGCAGTGCACTCCCGCCGTACATGGTTGCAACCGGTCACACAAAGGGGCGTTCCTTCACCCACCAGCCTACCCCGGAAAAGCAGCAGTTACGCGGCTGTGTCGTTATAGACGGTTCCTCACCAGTTAATCACGGCGCCTTCACTCCACCTCTAGGACCCGACATCGAAGAGCACCGGGAGCACGCCCGAGGAAATCTTCCTTCCGAACCTATGAAGAAGGGCTCGGCGATTCATGCAGCATGACCATTGCGTATTAATAACCATAACGTATCATATGCAAGGCGTGTTGAGGCCATTGCGCATGGCGCGGTAAGTACGTTGGCCGGTCATATCAAGCGGCCAGAGGCCTGCTCTTTCGTGAAGCGGGGCACAGAGAGTCAGGCATAAGGCAACGTGTATGGTTCCCACTTCCTGCACACAAGCATAGTGAACCTTGGTTGGGGCGCGAGGGAGGCATTTGTGCTGAGCATTACTAGCGCAAGTATACCATCTTCCTATTGCTATAGAGCATCCACCGTATATGCACTCCACCCGTTACAACGTTGCGGGGTTTGATTCGCCCATGACAAACACCCAGCTAGGGCACACCGTTAGACCCAGGGTGGGGCCGGCCATTGTACACGATTCGCATTCGTCCCAGTTAAACGCCACAAGGAACGAGGTAGTCCAGTCTACACGTATGGCGCATCGACAGTAGAAACACATATACGTATCTGAACTTACAGACAAGCAGCGAGCACCTTCCGTGTTGGAGGGGTGGGATTGTGTATGGGTACGTACGCAATGAGGGTTACTAGCCATAAGGTGGGCTCGTGGGAAGTAAGGCCATCAAGGGGTGGACTAATTACGTAATCGTGTTGATCATCTGTGCGTAAGTTCTATCAGTGACGCTTGATCCAGTCAGTGACGAAATAGGGCAGTTCAGTACAGCACCATCTGCTCCAGGAAGCGTGTTGGGAGGCATAATCATATAAACAGGACGGAACGGTGATAAGACCGCCACACGAAGCACCGACGCTACATAGCAACCACTTACTTGTAACGGTAACGCGGGCACTGCAACTTGTTACGATGGCACAGATAGGGTCGTTACTCCCTAGCCATGCAGGTCCATGTTGTCTTTCACCAGATAGGGTCGTTATTGGAGCGTGCCAACACCAACTATGTGCGGCACAAGCCCACGGGTTCTCATCGCGTACGCTTGGCAGGTGGTTGTCAGATGATTATGGTGGGAGTAAGGCGCCGATTTCGCAACTTCCACCCTCGCTACGTACGGGGGTTGCAGTTTGTGTTAATGGTGTTCTGTTGCGTTAGACGTATGTGTTTTCTTGTTTTGTATAGACGTATGCCCATACGTACGGCAGCTCTTGCTCTCAGGGGAACGTCTGTTCCCAGCCCCAGTCCGACCGACGTACGTGTGTTATAGAGTTCCCGCTACTGCGGTCAGCGAGTTCCCCGCTACTGCGGGTTGGTTCCTGACATCAACCCTGCCTTGTTAATGCCATCATTTGACCGTACATATGTAGCCGGCTCCCTCTGCCGGGCTTCCAGTTATACTAGTCACTTACCGTATCTCACGGATAAGATAACCGTTCATAGTCACCCGTCCCGACCAGCGCATATGAAAATGATTCGCGACTACGAGCGGTAGTGGCAGGTGTCATACACGCATGCACGTAAGACCAGGTAAGCAAGGTAGTTGGGGGTTGCGATGTGTGGCGAGGAGGAAATAAGGGCTGGTTATCAGCTGCCTTCTATGCCCACAGTAAGTATGTTCAACCGTGCCGCTAGTGGCGGTTCGGAAAGGGCGGCATATGTACGGCCCCCGAGTCCACTAGCCAGCCCAACGGGCATAGAAAGCATTTCCTTGGACCGCATATACATACGTATTTCATAACAATGTATTACCGCGTTCACTTGTTAACCAACTGCTTACTGAATGAAAGAGAGGTTGTACGTATATAGCAGCCGGGCCGGGGGGTGGGTGGTATATAGGCTTTCAAGCAACATCAGGTTACATATGGGTAGAGTGCTTCGGTTGCACTACAGGTAGCGGCGTGTAGTAGCAACGAATTGCTTCTATGTAAAGGCGCTGGAGGAGACAAAGGTCACGTACGTCGGGAGGCTTCTTGCAACAACAACGGGCATCTGTAGCGACGCCACGGGTAGTGCATCGTTTTATATGATGGTTTATCGGTTCACTGAACTATCATGTCTGCCACACTTGAGAAATAGCTTGGCCATGTAGCTACGTATTTGTTCTATGCCAAAGTCGAACGGATAGCCGGACAAGTCCGTATTCGGAGTATTGTCAATTCCTGAACAGCATATGTAGTTGTATGAGCAACTACCCTTATATACGATCAAGTACATTTACCCGTACTCGATAACCCTGCTCCAACCCTGCGATATACGATCAAGTACATTTACCCGTACTCGATAACCCTGCTCCAACCCTGCGATATACGGTAGCGGCAATAACATCTATGCGAAATGCGGTGCAACAGGCAAGTTGGCATGTTCTCACGAACACTCTTATGTACACGGTTTCAGCGTGTAGAGCTGGCGGAGATTCAACCAGTCCAATTACCTCTAGGTCGCTACGGTGATTATGGTGGGCGTAAGAACCCGGGGAGTTGAGCGCGCTTCCTACCGTTACAAAGGTATCGACTCCGTTACTTGATGTCTAGAATGCGGTTCACTTGTCTGAAAAGCAGCTTCAGCCATCGCATGTTAACGGTACTAATAAACCTCGCATGTCACCTCCCAGTAACACATCCGCCGTCAGCAAGTAGGTTATTCCATACGCGGCAACCATGGAACAACTTCATACATGTGCGCAGTATCGAAATATCGATATATCTCACTCATCAGCAAGGGTTACCCGCACCACCAACCCAACCCCTCTTCGTCAATAGTACGGTACGGTACGGTACGGTACGCAAAGCAGCAGTTACGGTGGGATGTGCACACAAGTGCCGTTCGATTAGACGCGCCACGCATAGTATCGAGCGCAACCGCTTGCTGCGAGTCGTATCTTCGAATGTGTTGGCCCACTGGTTCCACCGGAACCCGCATACGTAAATGCTCATCATCCTTTACGATCATTATACCATCGGGAGTCATAGCCGGTAGCTCGGGGGGAGTCCTAGCCGGTAGCTCGGGAGTCATAGCCGGTAGCATGAAGGATAGCCAGTAACCGCATATGAAGGTGCACCGCATATACAGTGTTACAAAACGCGGCCCGCCCTATGTAGCCACAACGCTACTGAGTTGTTGCATGTGCGGAAGTCAGATGAAGCGGTTATCGCACATAACGAACTAGACGAAGGAAAGCCTCACACGGTGCGGGTAGTTGACTAGAATACAACACGAACTCGCCTGGCAGCGTTCGGCCGCCATGAGCGCTTGTGAGATGTGGGGGTAATCGTTCATATTGCAATAGGTTCGTACGGCGCCGGCTCAGTAGCGGCGTTAGTGTGCCCCGCTCAGCCAGTGCAGTAACTGGTTACTGCCGTTTCATGCCCGCCACCATTGTACGGTATACGCGCCCACCAGGGGTCTCCAGGGGAGGGGGGTTGCGGTAGTGAGTGTACAGGGGCCCGAAGGCGTACATAACGTTCCACCGTACAAAATCATGTGCCTCGCTCCGGCTCCTTTCAAGTGTTAGAGGGCGTTATACCTGCTTCGCTTCCGCTTCCAACAACAACCATATTGACGTGGGCGTGACGTGACGTGACGTGACGACAGGAATGCTTAAAGAACACATCCCCCGGGAAAGCCTCACGGCCAGGTGGTCGACGTAGCAAGGGGTTAACCACCTTGTTCAGGGAGGTGGGGTGTATACGAAATCGATTACCCGTAGCTCTGGCTCCTAAAAGCAGTTACGGGTCTCGTATACAACAGGGAAGGGTGAACCGGGGAACTAAAACAACCATATAGGTAGCGGGGAACCCTTGTTGATGAGTGAGGCCCACCACTATGTGCTTTGTTTCCCCACCCCGAACCAACACGCTATGTGGGCAGCTACAGATCTTCTAGTTCAACGGTTACCTATACACTCCGACAGGCTCCGTATTCATATCCCCTCCTTCCCGCGACTATACGCATGACTCGAACCACAAGTACGGTAACCACGAGTACTTGAGCTTACAGGGGTGGGTTCGTGCTGATACTGCCCGCCCCATGTAGCGTCTGACCGGCTGGCCCTTCTACGTTAATGCGGGCAGTTGTTTTAACAAGGTCAACCGGGCTGGTGTCTGTACACTTAGACTGCTCACCGCCTCCCTGCGCCACTTAGTCCACCTGGTAAAGCCCACGACAACTAGTCCTCGTGTGGACGGTGCGGGCCTTTGTCTATGTAGCCTCAATCGCCCTACGTTCCGGACAATATAGAGGTCACGTACGACCGTTCTGCGTAGCACATGAATCAACAACTCCGTCTATGTAGGTATGCTCCGACAATCAGATATGTGGCCCCACCGGCTGCGCCTATACACGCCAGGTTCCGTTACCCTAGTACGGCGACTTTCAGTACGTCGGCTCCAGTCTGATACTGGCTTTCGAGATGGATTTGTATCCGGAGCAAGCATTTAGACTGTTTTGCGGCCCGGGAGCGATACGGTATTATGAGATATCACACCCTGATGCGGGAAGCTTCGTGGGTTACACACCTCAATAGTCTGTTCTCCTCGTCTGTTACAACTATTGAAAGTGGGTATGTGCTGCGAGTGTGATCAACCTGTAGCATCAACCTGTAGCCATGTTTCCGACCAGTCGAGTTCGCTTATGTATCCTCTCCGATACTTGCTCCGTAGAACTATACCTTTACCAATTACACCGTCGTTGATGTGGCTGGACCGGACAACTGGGTTATTCTGTGCGTTCCGGTACCTTTCCCTGTTGGGTTCGGGGCCCACCGTCAATAACTGTCTCTGGGTTCGGGGGCTGGCAGTGGTTATTGACGTACGGTGGGGCTGTCGGTTCGCTGCCACATAGACGGACCGGCCGCATACTTGCATAACGAACTTGACGTGCCCGGGGTTGGCTCACTCGCAGCTTTGTTCCAGGTACAGAACAACCAGCGACTTCAGTATCGGAAGGCAGATTCCGGGAACTAGTTTCACTCGCAACTGTAGATGGGTAAGTCGGAGGAATCGGTTCACACAACGGCAGGGCAGTCAGTCACTTCCAAGGCTCGCACCGCTTCCCAAACTACTTCAAATGTGGAATGCAAGCACAGTTAACAACATGGAGGGAAGGCAGTGTCCTCTAACGGTTTCGTAGTACTTGGCCCCACCCCACCTCAATAACGTAACGGTAACGGTAACGCCGCCCACGACTTCCTATTACAATGCAGCCAAGCCGACGTAACATGGGTCGACACTGACTATACGGTTGTTGCAGCCTATGTGGCCGGGGAACGCTATGTGGGCTCAATCGCACCTCAGTATCAGAGTTGGCTCAAGTCCAATCACTCCTGCACGCGTACCAACCACCCCAGCTCGCTCCCCGCATCCATACTGGCGAGTTCGTACGGTGGTACCTGCAGACTTGTATCTGGTGGGCGATTGACCCCAGCCAGTCCTGTAACCCCTGACAGCGAGTGAGCCAATATTGGAGCCCTTTTCTAGTAGACCGCATACCCACTACCAACACGCGAATCCCGTCACTGCATTATCCGTAGCCTTCCCCGGCTGCTCCAAGCCAACTATCTATATGGCCCGGTGGGGTAAGCCTTAAGAGCGAGTCCCGTCACTGCAGACCCGATACGAAAACCGCAACTCGTTTGTCCACGACGGACGCCACGTACAACTAGTTCGCCCTGTCCATAGTTTCGTTAGTGCCTTAGTGAGGCGGTGAGCAACACAGTATATAGAGGAGTCAGATCGTTCACCAGCAGTTAGTCTGCCCGCCCGTCGTATACAAGGGTTCCCCCGCCCATACTTGGGGAATTGGACTACCATGACAGCGGCTAGTTCCCACATACCGTTCCCAGACTATATACCCTGTTACCGGTAGAGGTGGAGGTTGATCAGTTTCAATATTCCCGCGCACGCGTCAACCAGGCCACCGTACAAGAGGCACAGTACGGTTCGTTCGCTGTCCCCCGGCCCCCCGTACAAGGCAACTGCGCCCGAAGTGCGTGTCGTAATAAGTGGCATTGTAACCGGCGTAGTCTGGGAAATGGTTCTCCTATATGGTTTGATAATACCCGACCGGGGTTATATAGAGAGGTAGCGGCCGAACCTCTACGTTATTTATATAAGGTGGGGGTAGGGGTCGCTGGCAGAACCTCCGTACTGTGCACGCTGGAAGGAGTCGGAGTTCCTTCACACGGCGCACGTAATCACTGCCATTTACAAGCTATAGGGAACTAGTGACAGTTGAACGGGTTGGAGGTTGGATCACACTCGCACATACATCCCCTAACCTGGGATTGACTCCCCACCGTCATGAACAATGAACGGGCAGCCTCCTCACGTAACAACCGACGGCAGTTCATACAAACCAGCGTACGACGACGGGAGGTGTCCTTATCGCCAACATGGAGCAGATGTCGGCTCCGACCAACAACCCTATCAACGGTGAAGCGTGTTGGGCATGTTACACCAACTGCCCGCGTTCGGCCTCTCTATATAACCGTGCTTAGGGGTATGGCCATTCTACTAGTCGCAACCCACGACACAAGTGTTGGAGTTCCTGGTACACGAATGCGGAATGACTCCGGTGTTGTGAAACCTTCAATGCGTGCACCTCTCTATATAACCGGGCTTCAGTCGACCGGCTGGCCACAGTGCGTGTTGGGTGTGTTCCCGCTCAACCGTGCACCTCTCTATATAACCGCCAGGGCGGCGATTACCGCTACATAGACCCTCCCGTACTAGTGCGATTGGTCAACTAGTTCAGGGAAGGGATAGTGTACAGAACGCCGTATGTGGGCACATAACAACAACCCCATCCTACAACTCGGCAGCTCCAGCGTCGAACGGGCGGTAACGTGGCGCCTAGAGTCCGGACTGCATACGCGGGTTTCTGAATGCGTGTTTGGACTGGCTACTAGTTACTGTACATCAACCCCTACACTGAACTAGGGCGTTATGTTGGGTCAATACCATCCGCGCGAGTGAGTAGCTGCCCTCTGTGGCCCAGTCGAGTAGCTGAACAAAGGATACTAACGGCATCATATATAAGGGGTCCTGGAGCTGCCTGTAGCTATGGTGAAGGTGTGTCGCCCACCACAAACTCTGTAGCGGGGGAAGCCTAGTTCTCCGCCGGCTGGGTTCACTGATACTATACCCACTCAGAAAGCTGATACTTCAACATGCACCTGGTACGTGGCGCACCGACTTCCTCCTCTTTCGTATCGTCACAGCCTATATACGGTAGTCAACAACCGGTACGGAAACATTATATATGACGCCGAGTGCACCAGCGTACACAACTAGACCAACTGGTTCGGGGTATACTGATAAACGTGGCGCGGGATTGTGTTACCTCCCCTATAGCCACCATCAGTAACCAACAACATCTACGTGCAAGTTATATGGATCCAACAAACCGGTTGGGAGTTGTGGAGTAGTGGCCGGTCGGAGTCCACATTGTTTTGGCTGCTTCCGGGCCACATAGACGGACTTACCGCATACTCGTAGTTACAGATGACGTAAAGGGCAGTATCGGCGCTGGGTCGGCTGTATATGGGGGAACTCCGGATACAACTAGTTCAACCTCCCTTGCGTGTACGTATACGGGTCAGGGCAGGGAAGACACTACACCCAGTTCCTCACACACCACTACACGGCAGGCGGCTCACTCACCCTTTCCCGGCACATATACGCTCACCGGGCAGAGTACTGATCATATTACCGCGCACCAGTTAGTTTGACGCACGGTGGGGTGGGGGCTCACTAACGACAGGTGCCGGGCTCGTGTTAGAGTTTATCAGGGGGTGGTTGTTACGGGGTTGGCTTTGTTGGGTCCATCTACTCGCTACGTTTATATGAGGTGGGGTGGGCGGTTATTTATATAAGGTGGGGGTAGGGGAACCATCCAACTATACTGACGAAGCTTTCTCAACTGTCTTACATAGCGAACCAACTCCCGTAACCAGAGGAAGGGGTTTGTCGTTTTCAGATGGCCCACATCATAGTTCTGATGGGGAGCTACAGAGTTTGGGTAATGCAGGCTGGCTGCTCGCGTCACTAACGGCAGGAGCCGGGCTCGTGTTATCGGTAAAACCTCGCGTAACAACGTAAGCTCCATAGCTACAGAAACCACGACTCCGACAATTCCTTATCAATACGGCTATTATGAATCGGCATCATTTACAATATGGCTATTCCCTGGTCGCGTGTTGTATGCGGGCAAGTAGTATCTGTTTCTGTATCTGCCACATACGGAGCGTGCAGGGGTTAGCGGTACGCGCGCAGGGGTGTAGTGTAATAACTCAACAAAGTATCGGGTCTCAACTTAGTAGCGGGTTGCTTTCAGGGGGGTGTATACCCAGTACTTAATGCAGCTTCACGCCGACTTTCTATGTGACGTAAAGGGCGCCACGTAACACCCACCCCAATCGATCTGGCTTCGTCTTGAAACCTGTAAGTGTTACCCGCATCCCGCCATTAACGCGTAACTTCTACGAGCGAACCAACAGCCAGTACGGTTCCGGAGCGAGCAGACTATACCGTTACCCACGACCCCGGCGTACGGATTCCTCGCATTATTGGTTTATTCAGCGGCGTGCCTTACCTTACGTTATATAAGATAAGGTGGGGTACGGTGATAGGGTCTATCCGACGTACCTCTCTACGCCCCTCCGACGTGGGTTAGTGGGAGAGTAGGGCCACCCCGGCACCGGCGTTACTTAGCGGCTCCTGCCAGCTACGAGTGAGCTTATATAACCCCTCAAAGGGAAAGGCCCCACATAGCATAACGGAACTGCCCCCCGTTATGTGGCACTCCGACAGGCTCCGTATACTTGATTGAAAGCGAACCGCCAACAACAACATCACACCTCTCTATATGTAACCGCCTTACCCTCTCTATATGTAACCGGGGAATAATTAATAAGGCTTCTCCCGTACTGGTAGTTGTCTCCTCCGTTCCTGCTACAGTACAGAACCACGACCCCGGACCAACACAACCGTACGGTGTCTGCCCTCCTACCGCCTCCCGGCACTACCGAGGAAGGGAACATAGACTGAAACTACCCCGGCACCTGCCCCACAGAGCAGACGAACCGACTCCCGTGTAGTGGCCCATGCTATATAACCGGAAACACCCTCCGATCGAAAGGCTCCGTAGTCAGTAAACTCATCCGACTCCAACTCCTGCCCTTACCCAGTCCTCCCGGCTACAAGCGAACTGACTCCTCCGACGTGTTATATATGATGTGGGGCCTTGCGTGAGCGCAGCTTACTAGAAACGCCCCTGCCTCCCTTACCCAAAACGAATTCGCCATAACTGTCCACCTCCACATAGTACAGGGTTGATCAATCTCTCTAGTTGCCAGAGGTGTATATAGAGTGACTTCACCCCCGGTACGCCCACCTCAATAACCCGCGAAGCGAACAGGCGACTAGTACTATAGCGCCTTCCGTAGCTCCCTGATACTAGAACCCCTGATACGCGCACGGTCGTAGGAGCCGACAGTATATTCGTTAACAAAGAAACAACCCACCCCAGGTTGTTATTGACGTACGGTGGGCTGGTACGGAAGCGGACTGCCTGCCTATTGACTGCCCCAGCCACAACGGCTACTGCCTGCTGCCTCTGGGAAGTGGCCTGGGTTATGTCCCGCGTCTACAGTACACTAGCAATAGTTACTGCTAGGCAGGAGTCTACGGAGTATACGCCTTTGGAGTGATATGTAGCACCTTCCGCACCTTTGCCAAGCACCTCAGCGGCACGTGTACCGTAACCAATATACAGTGTCCCCGCCGTTATCTAGTTCGTGAGCGCAGCGAGCCGGTACGGGAAAACCAGTATTCACTCCCCCTCCCCTGAAGTCCATGTAACGCTGGGTCTGTCAACAAAGTAGCCTTCCGAATCTATACCAGTTACAGGTACAGGTTCAGGGTGTGGCGTACACTCGCACAAACCAATGGTATCATTAACATCATTCCCCTCATCCCTTGCACCTACTTCCCACAAACCCACCCTCAGGCTACTGGCTACTGGTTCAGGATATAGGCTGGCCGTTCACACCGTATACACACCGTACGAAACAAACCCACGCTAGTACTTAGTTGGCGGTTCGCCGTAGCTCACTGGTGATAGTTACCCGGGAAGGGTGGTAGTATCAGAGAAACTAGTATCAAGGCAGCCGGATCGTTTATGGACTTCCTCGCCACTTCTAATCGATCAATGTCTGCTCCGTCAAGTGTAGACGCAGCGTATATATCCTCGGAGTCTACGGAGTCGGTCCCCGTTACGTAGCGGGAGGCGGTTCGTCCTGCGTACTTGATGTGGCGCGTGGGCTCTTGATTATGGTTGTATCGGAGGTACAGATCAACTAGTTCCTAGTATACCTATAAAGTTCCAATATTGGCTCACAGCACGCAGTATACGGAGTTGGTTCCCCAACTATTGGAGTATACGCCTGTATACGTGGAGGAAGGGGAGAGTGGTACTAGACAACAAAACAATGAATCATAGAACCCGCCCATACTTCTGGAGGAAGGCGGAGGAGCAGTATCGTATGGTTGTGATTAGTATTAGTATGCTCCATTAGCCGCAGGTGCACATCAATTCACTGGACACATACACATACACATATTCCACCGGCTCCGTATTGTAAGGGGTTTGTCGCTACAGGCAGGGAGGCGGATAAGCAAGCTCACGTGCCGGCATGAGGCGGTTATGTGCCTATGTAGCGGCTGGAGGGGAAGACAAGTATCGAGGTTAGGCTGTCGGTTGATACACCCACCCCTGAAACCCCACCGTCACAAGCCCAGTTACAGGGTTAGTTACAGTGTCCACGGGTTGTACGGCTGCTGGTGAACGGGGAGGGGAAGCTACAGAGTTTGGGAGTGACGTATGTAGGGCAGGCAGAACAGAACTAGCACGGTGGGGGCTCACACGCCCACCAGATACAGGGGAAGCCTCCTCATTTATAACTAACTCACTCGCCCCGTCGTCGTACGCTGGACCACCGACATAACCTGTTCGCGGAGCTCACTCGGCATGGAGGGGAAACCTTTCCCGTTTCCCGAAGTGCACTGGCGCAGGAACGGAGGTACCAACCATTTCCCTGCCTCTGTAGCGGGGGAAGACTCACTCGCACCTTCGTCCTCGCCGTCGTAAGTAAGGGTGTATAGAGTTACGACTACCAGCGACGTGTACGTAGCGGGAGCGGCTCACTCTTCCGTCTTGGGCTAGTTAGTCTTTGTTGGATCATACGCATGGCCATACCCCTTTTATTGGTTTATGGTGGATGTTAGATGAATTACAATAAGATGTCACGTTGTTTCGAAATTCCATGTAGCCCTCTCTTGTCTGTACTTCTACGGCCACGTCGAGTATATTGAATTATTGTATTTTATCAGTTTCGAAATTCCATGTAGCCCTCTCTTGTCTGTACTGTGGCTATTCATGTTTCTGTGTTCGCGCCCGTTACATATAGGCAGCCGGGCCCCCACCCTACCGTCAATAACGCGTTTCTGTGTGAGCAACAACCAACCAACAACGTTCTAACATGTTACGTCCCGGGCTATGTGATACCGTTACTCGTTTTCTTGATCCTATCTGCGAGCCATGCGTATGATCGCACAACCCCATCCTCCGACCGGAGTGGAGACTAGTGTTTCTGTGTCTCCCACGCTCATCGCTCTGTCTGCTGGAGAACCACGCTTAAGCAACCTGACCGGGGTGCTGCCTCTTGGCTCTGCCCTAGATGCGGAGAGCTTCCTCGGACGGCATGCCTGACGTTACGACGCTGGCCCCGGTGTATTGCCAGGTCACCTGAACACTGGCAATCTATCTATCTAAAGCCGATGTGCTGTGTTAGACGCATGCGTGCGGCAACATATGATGATCTTTATGCTTTGCTTGGCGTCATAGAGGTTACGGGGTCGAAAGCTCCTGTCTGCATGGTTACGGGGTCGAAAGCTCCTATCATGTACCTTAGGCGCTCGTCGTCCCGTGAGTGAAGGGCTTGGTCGTGGTTGGTTCCAAGAAGGCGAGGTCATAGGCGCGGACGTAGGCCTATAATGCCTGGCGCCTTGGGGATGTCACGACGGTACATCGGTTTCCAAGACCAGCCCTGGCACAGTCGTTTATATATTCGGTTACAGTTATTGACGTACGGTGGGGGCGGCACAGTGGTCTGTGTTAGGCACAGTGGTCTGGCACCTGACGCCTATGAACAAACATCGCCTTTAGGCAATAGTGAGTCAAGGCGGCGCCCGATAGTGAGTGGGAATAGTGAGTCAAGGCGCCCGATAGTGAGCATATACAAATAACCTTGCTATATTGACGCTAGTAAGCATATACAAATAACCCACCAGCGCGTGTACGCTATAGCAGCGCGATAGTAGTTGTTCCAGTTATGTGGCGAGGCAGGTGAGGTCGATGAATACAAGCCGACCAGTACGGGTGAGCTTACGTTGTGTAGTGGCGTTAGAGGCTGGGGTTGTGGTAACTCCGCTAACCCGGACAGTGGCTATAGTTCGTAGTTAACCCATTCACTGTAGCCTGAGGCGGTTCGCGTGTTGGTTGTTCGCTACGAGCGGGTGGCTGCCCTAGGGGAAGGGATGAGCGTTTACCAACTGCCCTTACCCGGAACCGTGCACGCCTGGCTACTACCATTTCCCACCCAACCCCGGTAGTCGCAGGTTAGGGTGAGTGTTACGACGTACGGGGTTACAGGCGCTGACAGGGAAATAGAGTATGATCAACCAGTCCAGTGAGCTATATCCAAAAGACCAGTAACGTAGCTACGTACAACCCGACGTACAGTAGTTCGAGGGGAGGGAGGGATTAGTGAAAGAAACGGTGATGGAAGTGGCCGTTGGGTGGATAGTTAGTATGCGGTTTTTCACATCAGAGTACATCTGGTGCGAGTGCGATAGGCATTACTTAGTAGCCAAGTGTAGCTGTTCAAGCCGGTGGGCTACCGTCTGGTCTATACCGTTCCACGTATACATCAACCGCTCGTACACCGGAGCCGTAGCCTACATAGCCCTGATACTGACTACGCCGGAACCACAAGGGGTGGGTGGGGAGGAGATAGGGTCTGCTCGTTACAACCCCATCCGTGGACCCCGAGCCCGTGCCTACACGCCTTCTGCCGTCGAGTGAGTAGAGTAAACGTCGCCTTCGTCTGGGGTAAGACGGAAGGAGCGTTGGAACTTCGGTTTCATATCCGGCTGCTGCTACTGGTCCACCTGAACCTCTATATCTTCCCCCCCTGGAACCTGCTAGTAGCCTACCGTACAATAACACAAACCCTTTCCCGTTGCCCGGGACTATATCAAATCACCCTGGAACCTGCTATATCGGCCTATACTACCGGGAGTATAGAACCGTGTTGAGAGATACGGAACTTCGCACCCCTCTATGACACCAGCACAGAGCATCTCGATTGGCCATAGACCCGTGGCCATGTGATACCCCATGAATTTCCCCTCTATGACGGGTTGAGGACCACTACCTTCTTGTATAAACCCGTGTTGAGAGATACCACTAGTTACGGAACCTCTTAGAAACCATCGGACGCATCGTCATAGAGTATAACACCGTGTTGAGAGATACCAATTCCACTTCCTTGTGTGTTGGGAATCGTATTCGCCAACCCCATGGTTCGGTATTTCAGAAGTGCACATTCGCGCAGACCCTATCTCCTCCCCACCCACCCCCTATAGCCGTGCTTCCAGTCTATCTTACTGGTGTCCAACACCGATACAGAAGCCTCATAACTGGATCCCGTAGACGAGGGTCAGTACGTGAAGGGTCAGGTCAGTACGTGAAGGGCAGGTTGGCCAACTCAAGAGGGCTTCTAGTATGAATAGAGGTCGTCCAACCCCGGAACAACTGCATGGAACTGCAGGTACTTCGCTGTTCGATCGCTTCGCTCTCTCGTAGAAGTACAGACAAGAGAGGGGCGCTCCTCCTCTCCCAACTACAAGTATCGTGGTACGGGTTCTGCTTCACCATCCCGAGGCGAGGAGCTGCAAGTCACTGTGGCCAGGTGGAAGCCCCCTCTCTAACAAGTATCTCCAGACAGGTAGCTCGCTCCCCCACATAGCAGCGAGGCTAGGCGATACATGCGTCTATAGCTGCAGGTCAGTACCTCTTCTCTAGCTACAGGTCACTGTTGCCAGGTTATGCGTCTCTAGCTGCAGGAACTAGCTTCATAGTATCCACCTTCCGACCAACCAAGAACAAAGGCTATAGCGATAACCCCCTGTACCCCTCTTTAGACAAGGAAGACTGTAGGAACTATGAGATCGAGTAGGAACCATCCCTATGCGAGGTAGCAACTAGGCTAGTATCCCTATGCGTCTATAGCTGCCCAGGAGAAGCGATAAACCAGTTGCCCAGTAGCCCTATGCCAGTTGCCAAGTAGCCCTATGCGGATAGTTTCCCAGTAGCCCTATGCGTCTATAGCTCCAGGAACTGGAAGAGCCAGTAGCAACCATCCCTGTGCGAGGGTAGCAGAGGAGGAAGTTCCGCTGCTTCCCCACGTGCGAGGTCAGTACTTGGAGCAAGTGTTGGCCAACTCTATTCTGGCAACCAGTACTCACAGAGGAACACCAACACAAACTCGAGCAAGGCAAGGGTACGTGTAGATCCCCGCCTGTGTAAAGGGTACGTGTAGATCCCCGCGTGTGTAACGCATTCCCATCCGGTAGGGTTGGCTTTATCTAGCAAGGGCTTCCAGTGTGTGACGAGGTCGTGCAACCCGAAGCCAGTAGGCGGGAAGGACTAATTGCTATGTGCCTAGTATCGGAGGGTTTACGAGCTCCATACGGCGTGTTGTATTCGTGGAGGTACCGTATAGCCAGGAACAATTAGGTAGGAAGGAGTTTTTCCATATGCCAGTTGACCAGGAACACCAAGCGGTTGGTGACCTCAGTGCGTGCTGGTTGTCTTCATAGAGGTGCTTCAACCACGATACAGGAGCTATGAACCCCTACCTCCCCTCGAAGGCGGAAGGTTGGCGAGCTATAGTCGTGCTTCCAGTCTTGCTATGGGTGGTTCAACCACTCACCAGTACGATAAGCTGGATACGATAAGCTGCAGGCCAGTACGCTGGATGAAGCTGGATACGATAAGCTGGATCCTACCTAAGAGGAGGAACTGGTTGTCCAAGAGAGGGCTTGTGAGTACGTGTAGAGGTGATACAACCCCGGTCCAGTACGAGCAGGTAAGCACTAGTGAGATATGCTATATGGGTGGGAAAGGGGGAAGTAGGGGAAGTCCCTTCAACCATAACTACCAGAATTCGTGTGCGAGGTAGCTACATCGTGTGCGAGGTAGCAGCCACTAGCTACGTGGTTGCCAGGTAGCAGCCCCTCTCTAGCTACAGGTAGCTGATCAGTACGATACCTTCGCACACCTCCTCCAGAAGCCTCATAACTGCATGCCAATGCGATGGAGCTGCATCCCTAGGCCAGGTAGCTACAGCCAGATCCCCAACCAATACGTGACGGATCCCCTACCTCTGAAGACAAGGAAGACCAACCCCAAAACCCCTCATCAGACAAGGTTGACTGGAGGAACTAGAAGAGCCAGTAGCCATCCTACCGAGGCGAGGTAGCTACTTGTCCCTTCTGAACCGTAGTTCTGCCTTGTCCCTTCTGAACCGTAGTTCTGCAAGGGCGGGTAAAGGCAAGGTTTCCCTATGCGAGCTATACGAGACGAGGAGGACTAAGGCGTTAGAGTCGGCGACACGAGATACTTGTTAGAGAGGGCCCACAAACCCCCGTAAGACAGGGAGCTCGCTCTTCACCCTCCTAAGCTCCCCCACATAGCAGCGAGGCTAGGCGATACATGCGTCCTGCATGAACACGAATACTTGCTATCCGTCTCTAGCTGCAAGGCTACAGGCTCGGTGCTGCCACTTGCTATGCGTCTCTAGCTGCGTGCCTGCCCAGCGTAATTCCCGGCTTATTCCAGGGCGGCAGTGGCTGGATTCGCTGATACTGAGTGGTGTAGGGGTTTCCAGTTCGGTAAGTGATCCAGGCTGGTGTCGCTTCGACCTTCTGGTCTAGTGGTTCCAGTTCGGTGATGAGTTATCCGTGCGTGTGTGAGTAATCTGCCCGTGCATGTCCTCCGTGCGTGTAGTCTTACTCCATCCGTGATCGTGCCGTGCGCACTTCCGGGACCAAACCCGAACAAAGGCAGTTCCCATTTCTGCAAATTCACTACCCAATTGCCGAGAGCCAGGTTGCGGGCGCGTGCTCCTGATACATAGCGCGCGTCCGGGTACGGGGCGAATCACGAGGGACCAACTGGAATGGGCGTTACAACTGTCCTTGTAGCGCGCCACCCATGTGTGCCGGACTTGCGGTCGAGGGGCGGGCTGCCAGCCCTACATACGCGAGGAGATCAATGTGCCAATAACAGATGCCGCCGTCCCCGTATATACGACATGGTAACGGTACTCATCCATCCCTACCAGCAACTTTCATATAGCGTGACTCGACCTTATCGTCAAGTAGGCTACTTTCTCCACCATATAGATCGGTAGGCCTGGGCAACTGGTGACAGTAACGGGCACAAGCACGGAGCAGAACGTAGTGACTATGTGGGCGGGTGACAGCCTCCCGGAGCGAGGACTGGCGCATGATGATGTGGGTGTTCTAGTTGTCGTTCATGTTGGAAACTGATATAACCACCGCAACTACCACAACCAACAACGTCCGTTCCAGTTTGAGAGCCTTGTAGGCGGCGAGCGTCGTCGTTACCCACGTGATCTTGATGGTCGTGGGCTGGGATCGCCTTCCCCCTTCTTTCGCCTTCCCATGCATATGTTAGTAGTACGTACTTACTTGTTCGAATTCAATTACTTGGCTTGGCATGTACGTACTTATAATATCTCAATCTCGGGGGCCCCACCGGGGATGTAATGAGAAATCAATGCTAGGTCCTACCTAGGCACAATGAGCCCGCAGGGAATATGTGGGGATCTAATATATCTATCTTGACCTCGAACATGGATACTCGCGTAGCGGGCACTCATGCACATGGGTCAATGGCCCCGCATAATAAATGTTCTGTAAGCCCGTGTATAGGAATCGTGGATTCCCGGGCTGCGTAGCGGGACATCATCATTCATCGTGGATTCCCGGGCCGCGTAGTGGGACATCATCATTCATATTTGACTTTTAAGTAAGCCCCCGGCACGATACATCCAATACCAACCAATATGGGAGGCCTGGTCTAGTGCTTGATAATACCGGGCGAAGCCGAGTGGTGATAGGAAGTAGCTTGCAAAGCAAGCATTGTAGTACATGTTGGGGATTGAACTCACCCACCTATATAACGTGAGTGTGCTTGTCGAAACCTGCACTTAGATGGGGCATATTATGAATACCTACTCGCCACGTACCTTGTTTCATTTCCCCTGCACGCAGGCGTTCCATTATCAACATCAGAACATATGGGATCAACACCGTATGTATATGTATATGTGTATGTGTATATGTTGATACTGTCACAACCTCGTTCCCCCTTTGTAAATGGCAGTAGTATCGTATGTTCCCCAACGGTTTGGACCGACATCAATGTGGTTTTCGGAAGGTGCTGGTGCGGTCGATGTCGATTGATGGGCGTGGGGTCAGTCCAACCACCCCGTGCACTGTAGCTGCTTTGTAAACCTGTGAGCTGAGGAGGCTCTATATGGATGCGGGTCAAGTGAACGTGTACGGGTGTAATCCCATCGAGTTCAAGTCTTGTCAATTTCTCTATCTGTTGATCGTGCGCGGAGGGAGGACAGTTCTAGTATGCGGGCCCGGTAACACTACACTACACTAGCTCACATAGTGTATCTGGGGTTATGGTACCTCGACTAACCCCGTAGGCAACGTAGCGAGGTAACACAACCCGGTACCCTTCCACAGTAGCTGGAGCCAACCCCTTCCCTGTGCCGCTCAGGCTCCTTCAGTGTTAGAGCGGGATATGTCGAAAAACACTACAAATGTGTATGTACTCTATGGTTGGGTTGAGTATTCACATATCGGGGTCGAGGGGTTCATATACGTGTGGCGGAACCCCCCACATAACTGCGACTGAGCTGGTTTATATACTATACTCAAATGAGGTGGAGGGCCCAGCCGCCGGGTTATATAGAGAGGTTGTTGCAAGCCCAGGACAACATATCCCTTCCTGTTACACCTGGAACACGCATACTAGAAACGTTATTGACGTACGGTGGGGTGAGCCAGCTCAGATATGTATCAACCGACAGCCAGTCCCATCGAGTTCCCTAAGCTTGCACAGCCAGCCTTCACACCGCCACCAGGCAGACGTGTAACGAGCGGGCAGTTCCAGTATCAGCGACTCCTCCGACTGTGTAGAGTGAGCCCACATATATCCCGACTCCTAGATATTACATGGGTTACATGGGTTGGACTACTTGAGGTGGGTTGTTCCTTATTTATTGACGTACGGTGGGGGCCGCTTACCTTAGATGCGAGTTGCGAGTGGTTTAAGCAGCTATATAGAACTGCCTTTGTGCCTCGCGAGCCCATGACGGAAGTTGGGCCCACCTCAATAACGGATACCAGTAGTTCCGCTGGCATAGCCGTGCACGGGCAGGGGTATTGTATTTGGCTTAGTCGCTCGCTGGGGGAAAGCTCACGTAATCGCCCTTATACAACACGCGGAGTTTCTATCTGTTCATATAACGCCGGGGTATTGTATCGGGTCGGTGCACTACTGAAAATGAGAACTAGTCGCACAACTACAACCACGTCAATAACTGGGTTGTAACTGCCCATAGTACTTCGGATACTTGCCATTTATAACAGTCCTGCTACATGGGCTTCAGTATGCGGGCACGTAACAACAAACCCAACACGCCTAATAACACAGGCCAATAGCGGTCCCACGACTTCACCCACGCCAGCAGCTAGTTCCCCCACCCCAGACAGTCGCAGGGGATCGGTTGGCTCTGGCAGTTATGGGTAAAGTGATATCGCCTCCGACAGGCGTATATTCCAGTTACGAACGAGCAAGTCCACGACAACCTTATACGGGTTGAGATGAGTAATACCGGAACTAGAGAGTTACTGAAACCAACATACACTTCAGAACCATCCTAAGCTCCCCCCGTAACTGTCTTTGTTCGCCGGCTGGGGTGGTTGTATCGGGACTCGCTCCTATGTCAGGACTCGCTCCGTAGTCAGGGAATGGGTTTATATGGTCATACGTACCAGTTATTGGTGGCGGGGGCAGATACGTGGCCTCGCTCTGGATCCTGGGGTAGTTACATAGGTTGATAACCGCCATGTTGATTATAACACGTAACGTAACCCCGCTACAAGCTCAGTACGCCCACTCAGGAACAGAGTACCGTGCAAACCATACCAGCGATGGTTCGTACAGCCATGCCAACTAACAGCCAGCCTATACCAACATGCCTCCCGCTTCCCCTGTTACCGGTCCCTTCACGGAAGCCTACACCCCTCCCTCCACTATCAGGGCACCGACAAAACCCCCCACTCCGGCGGACGCGAACTTGTAGCGGGGTGTAGAGGGCTATGCGCAGTCCAAACATTCAGGTAGGCGGGAAGCATATACGCGAGTCCATTCCCTGACACGGTACTGAAGGGGGGCGGAACTAGTTGGTCACTCAACAACCAGCGAGGCGAGGTGGTTAGGGGTTCGCGTGCACGGGTGACAACGACTGCCCGGTTATTGACGTAGTTCCCCACCTCAATAACCCGCTGTGTGAGGGAGGCGGAACTGGCTGCGTGTTGGGTCCAGCAGTGTAGTGCCCGCAGCCTGGTGTATGCGCGAGTGAGGGAAGCGAACGGTTCCAGTATCGGGTGAACCGGAACCTCGCTAGCCCACTCAGGAAGCGGCTTAGTTTGTTGGCTCCTTGCTGCTCCGCAGCTTTTCCCTTCCCTGCCTGTAGCTTCCCCTTTCCCTGCCCGGTACTATAGACGTTTCCTCATGTAACTATGAAGACGCATATGAAGGTTCCACTAAGTTTCATGGGCACAGGTGGACCAGGTGACGCGAATGGACACGGTGGGATCAGTGATCATAACGGCCTTGAGTCAGTGATCCGTTAGGAGAATCGAGCAACCGTTCTCCGTTGTCTCTGTCCATATGTGTTTCGCATCTCATAACTGGTACCTCATACTGGATATTGGGTGTACGCAGCTGTATGAAGAACGCTGCAACCCCGCCTAGCTGTCTCTGATTGAAGTGGTCCACGGTGGGTGGCGGAGCAGCCCGCACAGTAACTGGAAATCATCGAGAGAGACGCGGGATCCCTGATCTCTCTAAGTGATCACCGGCGTGTATCTTACTGAAGGTCCGCTTCGCTGGTGTTCGTCTCGGTGTTGTACGTACTGTAGAGCCTTCCTATCTCATATCAGAACTGTTTCAATACTGTAGAGGGGACTTACTCCCAGATCAATCACGATATCCTATTCTTGATGAAACTACTGATAGGAGGAAGCCGTACAACCCGGATGAGGTCAATGAGTAACTGGCGGAGCCGTACACAACGCGCACGAATAAGTCATCCTTCTTTTCAGTTGGGGATGTGGGGGTTGGGTTAGTTGCTGCTGTTTCCGCGCATGAATCAACAACAACCCAACCGTGATCGGAGCGTGATCGGGCGACTCAGAACCTGGAAGCAACAAGAAGATGGATGAGCTCTGTACCTGATTGTGTTGTGGTGTCTTCGTGTAGACAGATGGTTAACGATGATCTGCCGAGGGTGTTGCTCTTATCTCATTGTTGACAGTGGTTATGCACGGTGAGCGAACCCCTGATATGTATGTCTGGGAGCGAACATAGTTGTAGAGTCGCCGTCTGACCGATGTCCCTCCGAAGCTGACTTGGTCTGGATCTGCCAAGGTCACGCAATAACAACTAACTGGGGGTCAGACGACGATGATAACTATTGCCCGGCGGTCCCTGCCAATGAAACATGCTTCCTATATCCAGATAGGGGCGGCATACCATACCATACCTCATATAGCCGTTGTTGGGTTGGTTGTTGTTGTTGTTGTTGGTACATCCAGAACACCTTGTTGGTAGCGGGAGTGCAGTAAGGAGTTGGTTCTGGACCAACAGTGAGGCCCGTAACACCCGGTCCCCCAACCCTGGCACTACGAGCACTACAAGTGGAGAGGAGCTCACAATAAGCCAACGACTACCAGACTGAGGAATCGATGATCCCCGCACCTGGAAGCTACAGGTAGGGCGGATGAGCGAACAACGTGTTACCTGGTTGAGTTGTGGTGTCTTCGTGTGGATCTCATATTTCCAAGTGCTCGTTCAACATCGGTTATGCACAATGAGACCGAGTCGACTGCATCAACAAATCTTTCTACTCACTGAAGTGCCTGGCCCTCCTTGACTGAAGCCCAGCGCCTGCTGGTTTTGGAATACGGGCTCGAAAGCTCAAGGTCGAAACCCCGCCCATATGCCGAGGTGGTATACCACCGAACGCTGAGTAGCCAAGTCGCCGCCAACCACTACCAGCCCGTATACGGGGTGATGCCTGACCACAAAGCACGTGTTTGTGGGCTGCCTATGTGCGATAGACAGAATGCCAGCTCAGTACTAGTAGAGCGAGTCACGCGGTTGTGTCCAAGCTTCAGCGGTGGCGAGGGGAGGAGCAAGTGACAGCGAAGCGTTTACACCAACTACCAACTCTGTTGTTGCTGCCGGTAGTCTAGACAGCTTTACAAAGCCAACCAACTGCGTCTACCTGCATCTGTGGAGTGGACACCCCCTCACTGATTCGTCAAATACGTAGGCCGGGTATGTTTCATGGGTATCCGCAACGTGGGCGAAGGTAGCACCGGGAAGAGGGGAGGTCGCCTCGGACCTGCTGGATGCCACTTCTGGCCCAACACAGCACTTCCTTCCCCACGTAACTACTCACTATATATACTGGCTCGCTGGCCCTTGTCTGGAGTCTGAAACCACCCATGCCGACCAGCGCACCCCCTCTGGTCCCTACCTCAAGCCGCGCACGGGTTGGTGCATGTACCAGGTATCCTTGTTGGAGGGATGGATATCCCGTAGCAGGAGAAGGATGCTTTGGGCCCTGCCGGAAACCTCCAATATATGTTCTCCGCCCATATGCACGCGCCAGCAGTAACAGAAACAACGGGAGGATGCCTTACCCCAGCGTATGATTGATCAAACCGGATGCGGCGTTATTACCATGATCCATGATCAGGCCTGCCGTTCCGCTAGGTAACGCATCCAACTACCGCTCACCCATCAGCAACTGAGCCAATGGAACAGAATCAGCATCCAATGCTACTAGGGGTCTGACCCGGTAAGCCAACTACGTCCGAACCGGTGTCAGAACATGTTACCTGATGCGTTACCCAAGGCCAACTCAGGCGGGATCTGATCGAGAGTCAAACTTCCCGGCATCATTAGGACTAGCGACAACAAGCCAGAACCTTTCGATAATCTCGAATCGACAGAGAACCCATAGACTGACGTGTAAATGCATGGCTATCTCCGGAAACCATGACTACAGAGAACGGGTGACGGGAATGCACGACACGAGCTATCCCATTTGGAGTGAATACCTGATCGTGCTTTAGGGACAGTGAGCATGGGGCACTAGTAGGATCTAGAGGCCACGCTGACTCCCTGACAGGTCCCGCCCGGGGTTTGAAAAGAGCTATCCCATCTGCTCACCATCATGCAGTTTAGTTCCGTAGCTCCCAGGTACTAGCGGTACCGTTTCACGGGATAAGCCCGCCACCAAGCGGTACTCCATGACGTAGGGCTCGTATACTGATCGGTAGCGCCGTGCCATTAGATATGGCATGCATATGGATAATAAGGCATCTACATACGGTGGGTGAAATCAGTATTGGCAAGACCATTTCGGATATACGCAATAATGATGTTCTCGGCAGGGATAGGGTTATCGGCAGGGATAGGGATACGTGTGGTAGGTGTCGTCGGTATGTATATGTTCGTAGGCTGGGATATATCGCGAACGCAGGACATACTGGGAATACTCCCATCTAGTTAGTTTCTGCTTTCGTTCTTTCATCACGATGGGATTACAGAATTCCCTGGTTTCGGCCTGCAGGGTTCCCGGTTGTGAGGCCCAAAGCATCAGTGCTCTACTCGCAGGAATCTCCCTGGAAGAAGGCTTAGGGCGGGGTAGTCCCTTCCCGCCTGCAACACAGACCTCCGAGATTACCACGGAGTTGTTCTTTGTTCGCGGGGTGGATCTGGTTCCGGGCCCGGAGCAATAGCCATTTATATACGGTTGTTGCCATTTATCATAACCGCCATAACCACCAACTTCGATACATCCACCAACCGGTTTCTGCCACGGTTCTTATGTACTTGGTTCTAGTTACCGTCAGTAGCCCAGTACACGCGGCGACATTCCATGAGTACTATATACCGCTTTCGTTAGAGTACCGACTTCACAATGGTTGACTGATAGCTCGCTGTGTTTCATCATGCGTTGCCTCCGACGTTATATATCACAGTGTTGTGTCAGCTCACCGTTCCGTTTACTGACTCGGAGACCATGGCCGCTTCTCCCCTGATATGTAGGGGGATACCGTCGATGTTGTGGTCTGCAGGCCCAGTAAATGCATCACGCACATCCAGCCTCCGAATTGAGTGGTGTAGCGTTATTATAAACGGTTACTAAGGATCCATTCTGAAGGAATGAATTCGTTACTAAGAGCAGTAAGATCAGTTGACGCCAGGGATGAAACAGGCTACTAAGTGGTGGTTGTGGTGTAGCTTCGCTAAGTAATATGATCCATACTTGGTGAGGGTATGGCCTAACCATTCTGGGTAGGTAGGTAAGTATGCGCTAACAAGGATGGGGAGATAGATAGGTGGGATAGGGATCTCTTGTCCGGGTAGGCTCGGTATAGGCTCGCCAGTGTTCGTAGTTGTTCGATCCTAGTCTGCCGGGAACCCCAGTGGTATGCGCTAGACAGGAAGGGGAGGTGGGTGAATGACCAGTGAGCCTTCAAGTTACCCATAAGGAACTGAGGTCATCACATCCTCGGCGTGGTAGAAGTAGTCCTTTGTCTCGACCCCTAATCAGGAGTCATAGGTACGAATCAGGTGTATATAGTATGGTTATAGCGCTACTGGCAGGAGTCATTTGTCTAGAGTGATTGTTCTTTCAGTCCGTGTCAGGTTGGTGGGGCGCGCCATACTTGTTGGTTTAGTTGCTTGGCTCGCGCCACATAGTCTGATACGCTCATATAGATGCAGGTGAGTAAGTCTGCTACCAGACTATGTAGGGCTAGAGGCAGGTGAGCGTATATGGCCCAACACCTCCAGTGGGTTATTGATGTCATGAGTGCGTATGTCCCACATTCCTCCCTGCCGGCTATTCACTGCTCCTAGGGAAGTGGCGTGGAGTCCTATCGCCATGTATCGAGCCCGAAGAAGGCGCCCGTGCTATCGTGTTAGCTCCCGGAAGGTGCAGGTGGTATACAGTGATCGCCCCTTGACGCAGGAACTGGTCCCGGTTGCACAGGTATATGTGCCCCCGTTAGAGTGTATATCAAACCAACAGTATCAGGGGAGTGGTCTCGAACAAGCCAGGTGTATGCTATAGAGTGAGTTATCCGCCCGTAAGTGCCTGGTTGAGTTACGTCTATATACGCTGTCAGGAAGTGCCTGGTAGGGGGCGTATATAGGCGCGTTGGGCGTCGGTGCATCGTAGTTGGGCTGGGTACCAGCAGTTTTCGTAGTTAGGCTAGGTACATGTCTGCCTTGAAGGAACTCCAAAGTAGCGGTCCTTGGGAAGCCCACCGTTACAAGCCCACCTGTATACGCTGTATGGCGCCCAAGATAGATGTGCGTGCCTTGGCTCTCTTGTTGGAGTCGTGTCTCGATCCCGGGCAGTCTCTAAGGAAACCGCCCAGCCAAGTATCGGTAACCGCCTAGATAGTGTTAGTACGGTTGGGAGGAGGTGCATGTTAGTGAGTAAGACCACATAGGCGCAGAATTAGCGTTGTTCAAAGAACTAAGAGTAGCAGAGTGCATAGAGCCCCGCGTTTGATAGTCTGATACAGGCGCTCAATGGGTTAGGTCTTCTGGGATGGGCTTTATCCTATAGAGTGAGTTTTCCGGAAGCGTATATGGAAGCTGTATCGTACTCGTTGATATGGATCCAGCTAGTCGAGTCGAGCTTCTACCTCTATAGAACCCGCAGTGATAGTCGAGTGTATATGGATTCAGGAGTTACAGGGGGGTGGCTAAGAATGAGTGCTCTACTTACTAGGCCGACTCCACTACTGACTTACTGGGCCAACTCCTCCACTAACTGAGCAATTTATTAATAGCCCTACCTAGTGCCACATTGGTATTTCGTATAGACGCCGATGGGCGCGCGCTAAGTTACTTGTGCCAGACCCCACCTCTATCCGAGCGTAACTACCCACCCGTCTACGTATTCACCCCTCCTCAAGTTCAATCCAAGGTGTTGTGCCAGGTGGAATGTGCCAGACATCTTGGTGTTTAGCGCAGCATGTGGCGTGTGATTGGTGGCTATGGCAGGATGATTCCCTCACATGGCATACAACAATGTGTTACAATATCAGCGTGTACCCTGTACTATATAGAGAAAGGAGATATGGTTGTGGTACCTCAAGGAGCAAGCAACCGGATTGACGCGGGGCTCCTCCGTCATGTGTCCTTCCCCTCCCCGGTGCGTATACTCGAGGGATGGTATGTATTTGTTTCATAGTAGCTGTGTACCGCGGACCAGATGTGCGATATGTGGCGAGCACAGCACAGCACAGCCCCACCGACCCCTAGCCAGCCGCAGCGTCCCCGCCCGCCCTAAGCCATATATAGTTGTAGTTGTAGTTTACGTTGTAGTTGTAGTTGTTGTAGTTGTTGTAGTTTACGTTTACGTATACGTAGTAGTAGTAGAAAGCGGTTGTCTTGCTTCGCTTACATAGATGCTCTCTGAGTGAACTACATTTCCATTGGGGAATACTGCTCAATCTCATACACTGGATGCTTGACGCTGCCCCGATCGAAAGCTGCGGCGGGTGGGGAGTTTCAAGAAGACAACCGCGGAGCACGCATGGATCGAGTTGGGGAGCTCACCAGAAATAATTCTTTCAAGTACTAACGCCCTAGAAATAACTACTATGTAGCGAGGTATTCTCCGCCACGTATGTAGCCCGCTTGTGGAAGGCTACGTAGGGGAGGTAAGTCGGCATTCACTACAATCTGGAGCTTTTAAATGACCTAGGCCTCGCCGACATAGCCGTACTACGGGTTACTAGCCCAAGGTAGGTAGACGGAGCGCCCTACCACGGAGAAACAATGCAATGAATTAATCGTCTAATAGCGCCGGGGAAGAAATGCCATGAATCGTTCTGCTTGTTTCTGGAAGCTCGTAGTGCCCGCGCCACATAGTTCCGCAAGTGTCCGGGAGCCGCCTTAAGTGCCCGCTTATAGTGGGTATTCATGCATTCGGAGGGATATACCGGTAGTGCGCCAGGCTAGTACCACTCTTGAAAGAGGAGAGGGAATCTTCCACCAGTACAAAGCCAACAGTGCGCAAACCGGCCCCAGTACCACCTTCTATGGTTGTTCACGTAGCGGGGCACCACACTGATTCGCACTACATAACACGGGGCGGGCCCAAAGACAGGGTGTACTGACGGCGAACCGGTAATGCACCAGCCATATAGCGCGGAGCACAGTCCAGTCCGTAGATGCACATGCGAAACGCGGTTATTGAGGTGGGGCACCCGGGAGTACCATGTGAAGAATGCGTTCGTGACGGTTCCGAACTTCGTTGTAACAACACGACTGCTTGCCCCGTTTGTTACAACTAGCCTCCAAGCACACCCAATGGAATACTTCCCAATATAGGTACCGTTACATGTAACCCAATACGCAGCCTGTGAGAAGCCTGCTCCCCCACACGATATATATATATATAGTAGAAGCGTGCTTCATGCAGCTAGATGTCGACGATTCACTGGGAATCATGCTTCTGGCATACACGCGAACAGGGGATGAAATTGGTTCATAAGACACAAGCGCTGCGTATGGGGCTGTCCCGCTCTAGCAATGGAGGCCCTACATAGGCTGGAAATCCATCTGTAAATCAACTATGGCTGGGGTCGCTGGCTATTCCGAAAAACCGCTCCGTAGCCTCCGTACCTGGGGCCAGGGCATTTGAAGTTCAATCTCATTCTATATGTGGCAGTACTAGCCGCATGTTGTCAATACAAGCTGTTGGTGGTGGAAATACCATATGATCTCTGTTGTTCTTGGGTAGTGGAATGTGTCACTTCGGCTTCGTAGCTCGACGCACCCCAGGGAAAGTCTATGTGGACTGGTGTTACCCATTTACGTGGCGACAGAAACCCTATAACCGTACGCACTATGAAGCACCATGCGCCACGATATAAAAGCTGTGTACGTTGGCGCCGTTGATGTCGCTATGGCGCGCGGGGTAAACACGTCGTGGTTTCACCGGCCGTGCACTAGTTGCCAGCGGTGTGGTTACCACTTGTATCAACCTAAGCCTCGAAGTCAAGTCATGTCGGCGTAAGGCCGGGGAACGAGTGATGGGGGCTAAGGCCCTTCCCTCTCTACACGTGGTTACTTAACTCTGTCTGCTGGTATGGCGCATCGCTCAGTACTGTGGCCGCTCACAACGACAGGTGCCGGGCGTTACCTCCTCTATATAACCATGCTCACTTGCACAACTCTCGTACTGCAGGCAGGCGGTTCACTTGCACATACACCTTCCACAAACGTCCGCCCTAACACCCATAATGCTCCTTGTTCGCCCAAAATGGCCCTTTATGGACCTGGACCCATTGCAACTAGTTCCGTCTGCCGACGTACGTTCTGCCAAACTCCTCCGCGTCTATGTAGCCCGACTGCCCGGCACGAAGCTCCCCGGCTCCATCGTCACGTCTTGGGGGATCCAATATGTACGGTAGGTAGGTAGGTAGGTGAGCCCAATAGAACCCGTACACAACTTCATAAATCTCAGCGTATTACCCATTCACTGCCTTCCCAAACCCATTTCCCAGACTACACCGGATCAACCAGAGCCCACCTCAATAACTCTGTGGGGCTTTACTCGGAGTTTGTACAGTCTCCGTTAGTACAGTCGGAAGAGCCGGTTCGTACGGGGGAATTACACCGCAAGATACCCTACCCCGAGACCTATAAGCCCACATATTCCTGTGAGCGGCCCATGTAGCCCGTCGTCGTATTACTAGTTCGCAACTAGTGAAGGTATGTGGTTGAACCACCCATAGCAAGATGAATTATGTGGTGTGGCTTACTGAAGGTGAGGTTACTGAAGTTCCAGCGGTGAGGTGTAACATCTTTATCAAAGTACGTATCGAGGTGCCGGACAGTCGGTTCCGGGTAAGGGCCAAACCAAACAACCGTACGGGGATTGCAGTGGGCTACATACCCCCGCCTGGCACGCATTATTGGCCGCTGGAGGTGTATAGTCGTATTTGTCCCTTCCTGCTACAGTGGAGTTCGACAGTGGAGTTCCTGCGCCGGTAAGGTGGCCTGGGTTAAGATACTGCAGCCGTGCACGGCGTCACCGCCAACTGCGGCCGACCCAGCCGTACCAACCGTATGGTGTCATACCCCGGAGTTAGCGTTAAGTAACTACCCCTGCCCAACAAGCACAACGAACTCAACTGGTCGGAAACATGGCTACAGGTTGATCACACCGGGTTATATAAGGTTCCGCTTCCGGTGTTAGTCGAGGTACCACAACCGGGCTATAGATACGCGGAGACAGCTACGGAGGGCAGTTATGTGGCGAGGCAGGTACCGGTATTGGAGGTCGTGGTTCTGGCTATGTGACGTAAAGGACAGACGTAGACGTGGTTGGTTCGTTTACCAGGTGGTTGTATCATGGACAGGTGGTTGGACTGGTCCGCTTTTCGGCTTTAAGGACTGGGACTGGCCCCACATAGCCCGGTCGATCACACTCTGGATATGCTTTCAGTGTTGTAGCTCAGTCGCCGCACAGGCTCGCTGCACCAGTGATGTTGGTTCTGATAGGTGGGTGCACCGCCATGTAGTGGAGTGCTGGGTGTTCCTCCCTTTAAGAGAAGCCCCCACACTCACTCATATATAACACTACTGGCCGGGCTTCCTTCCATACTGTGTCTCGCAGATGGCTGCAATCTGTTATCATGACTGCAGGAATCTGTTACTTGGAATTGTGTCCGGTGGTACCCACGTGAAATTGTCGTTGTACTGATACACCCACCCCTCCCCCATCAACAGTCGTTGAGTTCTCCTTGTCTGCTGTGCCTCCTCCGTCTTCGCCTCCGTCGGCGTCAGCCGACTGCGTATAACTCAACTCCTCCCCCTGCGTTCAGCTTCGCTTCGCTCGCTTCACCGTTAGTTATTGAGGTGGGGGTGGGGTCTGGGTTTGTCTCTGGCTCCTGGATCCCCCACCTTATATAAATAACGCGAGGGAGGGTTTTCTCATAACGGCAACTGGTTCTACCCCTACACTGCCTTCATAACGCTCCCCTTCCTTCTTGAACCACCTGGTAGCCGGCGCGCATTATTATTAACGTTGTTGTTGTTCGCGAGCCCGTTATTATTAACGTAGTTGTAGCGATATGGTCTACACATGTGCGTAGGCTCCACTGTCAGTTAGAGCAGCGGATAACTATGTGGACCGGGGTTGATCCATGTGGCCGGTAGTTACGGTTTACTGAGTTCAGTGGTGGGCTGGCACATACGACGACAGGGGAAGCTCACTCTGGTTCGCAGTAGCTCACACAGGCAGGAGGGGAAGGGCGATTACTTAACGAACCAGACATAGGAGCCTGCAGCCAACAACCAGCAACTAGTAGCCCACACCTTCCTCAACAACCAGCGACTCAGGTTCGTATGCACCCCAAAAGCCCCCCACCTCAATAACTGGCATCGAAGACAGGGCTCACTCGTTTCAGGATGGATGCAGGGCTACAACGGGCTCACTGTAGTCGGCTGGGAACTAAGGGGATCGGTTCGCTGGCTACTAACGGCAGGAGGGGCTCATCCAGTACGACGCCCGCACACCCAGTTACGGGGGAAGCATTAGAACAGTATCGGTTCGGGGTCGTGGTTCTGGCGTTTACTCGCTAGCCCACCGGCTGCGTTCGTTCGTTCGTTCGTTCGTTCGTTTCCCCACATAGCAACCCATAGACTCGAGTTATATGTGCACGCTGATATTTCCCCCTCCCTGAACTTCAGTAGAAAGGGTTTCGTTTCAAGGTTTCGTTTCTATGTTGATGAGGTGGCGGTGAGGCGTTTCCGTTTCTATGTGAGGTGATGAGGTGGCGGGGGGTTGTGTGTTGTTATTAGTACCTGAGGCGTTGTATCCTTCGAGAGGCCCCCAGAACGCGTTATATGGGGGGGGTTGGCTAGGGGTCGTCACGAGCATGACCGAAACGATATGCAATTCCTTGCTCCAAAGCGTGGCCCCACCATAACAGGTCGACGACACATCTAGCAACGGTTAGTTCCCGCAGAGCAACCTGCGCGGTATATGGTTGGAGATATCAACTGTCCCTGAACGTTGTGCTACTCGATCTACGTATCCGCACGTGCCGCAACCACCGTAAAGTGCCATGTAAAGAAGGAGTACCAGAACAACAGGAAGTTCCAGCAGAGGGAGCCGGCATAGGCTGGCGATGTGGGGGGAAACTGATTCTCTTCCCCGTATGTGCTATATACGGTACGGCCTCCGCGTTATGTAAACCGTATAGGGAATCAGTATTCAAGGTTCATAGTCTGATTGAGATGAATATTGAATTACTGTAGCAAGTAATCATTTAATCAAGTACATATGCTTCATGGATGCGCGGTCCAATATACGCTCACGTAACGGCAGGTGGCAATATGTACGCCCACTCAGGAACTTCCGCTACCGTGCAAGCCACACCAGACCCACATAGCAACTAGTTCCGCATCCCAACTAGTACGTTGTGGGGGGCAAGTCGAGTGAGTTTTGCTTTCCCTGCCAGTTCCTGTCCCCTTCCCAACACGCGAACGACCGGGCTTCGGGGGTTATACCGGGCTTTGGGGGTTATACGAATCAACAACCCTGCATCCTGCCCCACAACAACCGTACTGCGAGCCGCCGACAAACACACCCGGGTATGAGCTATCCTTCGTTATCAGGGTTTGCAAAGGAGAGAGTCAAGTCTACGGAGTCGGTGGTTACTAGTCTACGGAGCCTCTCGAAGTCAAGTCGGGGGAGTGTACTGGTGTTGATTCATGGCCCGGGCGGGCAGAACTAGTTGTGTTAATTAGTTGTACCGGGGACAGGTTCTGTTAACCATGTACCCCTTTCGCAGAGTTAGTATCCGGTTCGCAGAGCTCACTGATTTCAGGGGGGTGGTTGCATTCAAGTATCCGATATACGCAATGGCTTCGTGGAGCGGATTTCCAGTTGATGTGTAATTACGGGAGGACGGACGCTACCCTCACTCCGTAGCGAAGGTTCCATTATCCATTGTTGTCCAGCACGTTCCGGGGGAAGCATAACGCAACTAATAAACAGCAGTCACAGGAGCCTACGCACCTTACTAATACGCAGGCCACGTGTACCCCTAAACCTCGATACTCGTCTACTAGCCCCCCACCGTACCCCACCGTCAATAGTGAAGGTAACACAAAGCGAACTCGACTTGCCTGGCCACTTGCCACACCTCAATAGTCTGTCGCGGTTACAGCCACACCTCCTCAGCGTGGGAATGAGACACTACAAAGCTCCGGCACGCCCCACCTCAATAACCCGGGCACCAGGGAGGAATCTAACTCTGCTCATGGGCAGCGGGGTCGAGGTGCTGGGGATGGATGGGTAATATCGCCGCCTGCCTGCCTGCATTACCCAATAGCAGTAGCTTGCCCCGATACAACCACCCATGTACGTACACCCCTATACTGGGTAACAAGCCGCTACTAACGCAACTATGGAGCCACTAAGGCCGCCTGCCCAACACGCAACTTAACGGCGCCTTCCCTGTCCGCATACTTGGGTTAGGTATAGTTGACCGCCCGCATACTCTGTTTCTGTGTGAGCAACTAGTTCAGTATCAGGGGTTTGTCCTGCGTTTTCCAGGGGGTGTTGTAGCAGAGAAGTCTACGTATACTGTAAACCCAGCCAGCTCACTCACTCAGTTACGGGAACAGATAGTACCTGCCCGCATACAAACTCAGTTAATTTCGACTTGTATAAAGCTGCATTAATCTCGACCGGCCCTTGATACTATAGGTCCCACGACTTCCCCCACCGGTCATAAGGGAGTGTGACGGACACGGCTGGCTGTTCGCTCACCTCACCTCACCTCACCTCACCGTTACGAAATTAGATATAAACGAAACCTCTCTAATTACGTAACCGGGAAACGAAACCCGTCCGCTCATTCTGCTGCTGGTTCGGGGGCTGGCTGTTATGAAGGGGCGTATGTATCGGGGTGAGCGTTTACCAACAACCGTGTAGGGAGGGGGTTTGTCCTGCCCATACTGTAGTGCTCGGACCGCCCGCTACAACACGCATTGCCCACTCGACTGGTTATCGTTGCTCGGTACGTCCACTCAGGAAGTTTCTATATCCCACACTGGCCCCACGAATCACTACGTTTCTGCCCTGCCGTCCAACACGCCGCAATATTCATTGACACTAGGAGAACGGGCCTTTACTCGTTGGGCACAGACCATGTCTCTCGGGATACCCCACCCCAATACCGCACCGCACTAACCGCACTAACCCCACTAACCCCACCGTCAATAGTTGTTGTTGTTAAGCCCCACCGTCAACCCCCACCGTCGACGCGTTGCGTGACACTCTTTAATCGAGAACAGAAAGGGGACCGGATGATTCACGTGTCACCGAAGAGCCCATCCGAGGAGCGGATAGATCCGAGGAGCGGGTAGGTTATGTAGAACGTGATACTTAGTGAGACAGAAAAGGCATAACTGTCAATCCCACATGTTTCCAGTTGCACAACCACAAAAGCACAACGGCAGGTGGCACTGCAAGCAGTTTCAGGTGGCATCAAGGTGTGCGAAGAACATCAGTGTTAGCAGGGGAAGGCTCTTACTAACACCTCAGCGCTGCGCGCCCAAGCACCGCATATCAAGAAGGAGCCCGAGGTCTTCATAAGAGATCCTCAAGCGCCAGAACGCGTGGGATGGACGTGCGAGACCAAGGGCACTATGACTATTACATAACTGCGGGCTCGAGTTGACAATGATTACCAGTGTGAAACATCGTAGGTTAGTCACCAGAGTGAGACCAGTCTAGCGAGCAGCCACACGCAGCAATAGCCATCTTGATGCCCAACCCCCACGCAGCAGCAATAGCCACCCCCGACTATGTAACTGGCCCAACCCCCGTACAAGTGGTTGTTATCACAGGAGGACAGTTGGTGCTCGCAGCAAGACAGTTATGAAAGAGGAAAGGTTGGTCACAGCAGCATGGTTTCCCAGCACTAGGGGGCTAGTACTGTGAGTTAGGGTTAACCCAATCCAACCCGCTAAACGCCGACCGTGAGACCCTCTGACCGCAGGTTTATTAACTAGCGTATATGTACGGGTCAGCGGTTACTGAGATGAAACACCGCAATAACCAAAGAGAATCATTTGTGAAATGATACCCAGTCCTGTTGCCAGGTCCATAACAACAGCTCTGTCTGAGTACTAAGGCGAAAGAGCCCAGCCCATCGAAGGCAATCCTTTATGAAGACAGGCAGGTTCGAGCTGCAAGAACCGCCTGCCGCCCACGGAAGAGCTATCCCAGCTAGACATTCAGAGCTCCCTAGGACGAGCAATGATCTGTGAGCCCGAAACCAGAGGCAACGAGCTCCCTGTCAACAGATCAATCATGCGCGAGGTGAGAACAAGTAGAGCGTACCAGTACGTGAGGTAAGTTACCGTGCTTATCGACACCGGAATTGCACAACGGGGAATCGAGACATCCCAACCAAGAAAGACTTCCGTCTACTCGGGTGCTTAGGACCAGAGAGATGGTAGGCAGTGCCCAGATATCGACTATGTGAATTACCAACATTGACACTGAGTGGTAAGTGCCAACTCGCAGAAATCAACATAGAAAATCAATAAGACACTTGCCGGGCCCAGCGGAGAACAAACACCAGGAAACTCAACAAGGGATGAGTGTGAACCCTTTGGTCATTGATAACAATCCATTGGTGGGCACCTACACGCTAAGGTGTAACCGCACGCACTAACTGCATAGATATCAAATTCACTACCCAGAGATCGGGGTAGGCACCGGCTCACCTTGACAGTAATGCACACAACTCACCCTTCCTCTACCAATGCAATATACTGGAGTCCGCCGGTAGGTTCCTGTGATCACTCTAGATCCCTCTCGATAACAACGGATTTACTTACCAACCAACACGGGGATCAGACATTCGGTTGAACCGCCCACAGAGTCATGCTGCCCACGGAGTCAGGCCGCCCACAGAGTCAGGACCGGAAGGTAGGAACTGACAGAGAGAGACAGAACAACGCTGAGTCGGGGGGGTAAGCACGAAACCGTGTATAGCCCGCGCAAACAGTTGTGTATGTACCCGTCGAGTGCATACACCGCGTGGTGCATCCGAACCTACACACGAATCTCACCGCCGCAACAACACTGAATGATTCAAGCTCGATAACGCTGGTTACTTGCCCAAATATCCCTGGCTACTCAGCGGGCACAAACCAAGATGGATGAAACAAGATGGAGAGTAGAAGACGCAAGACGATAGCTACCACTCATATAGTCTCAGTAGGTCGGGGTGGGCCAGCCCGAACCACCAAGCCATGGGGTTGAAGCCCTCGGATCATAGCATTTGTCGTCCAGCTGATGATCCGTGGGCGCACAGGATGGTTGGGGAGGTAAGATTATCGGCTCCAAGAGACCGTGGATTAGACGGGGTTATATAGAGAGGTGCGATGCGCTTCCGTCCCACAAGCGGGCGTTATAGCCGGGGATAGCCATGTATCTGCCCCAGGTCACAGCCAACCACTCAGGACTCGTTGTGGCGCATGACAACCAGAGCAGTTAGACATCCCTGTGCTATATCCAGGAAGGCCTAAGCCACAGGGATAAAGAGCTACCCAGAGCACCGAGACTAGAGCGGGATACATACGAATCAGTGCGCACATCTAGGATGAGACGCAGTCGGTGATTGGGAATCAGCATTGGCCCTCTCTGACGCCCGACTGAAGCATGGTGAGCCGTATATAGCAGGTAGAGGGAGGGATTCACGCTGGGCAGGGACCTTGTATTCCGGGAAGCAACCCAGTACCCCACCGGTCTCGTAAAGGGCAGTATGTATGCACCCCTGCACGCCGGCCCCACTTGTAGCGGAGATGGGCTCTGACATCCCGGCTAAGACACCTTCCGCTCGAACATTCATGGAGGGTAATCCTTAATGTTGAGTCTAACAGCTACAGTAATCGGGAAAGCTCGGCACGCTCACACAGCGAACAGGGAGGATGCGCCAGTATACGGATGTACAGTATACGGATGCGTTGGTCTACGTTACTTGGGGCCCACCCCACCCCACCGTTAACTAACTAACTAACTGCTGCCCACGCTCAACAAGTCAAGTAGAGAAGTATCTGTACTCCACCTCTTTATACTGTATCTCAGTGTAACGCCCAACTCCCTACTTCTACTCCTCCATGCGCGCGGAGTTCAGTGGCTACATCAGGGAGGCGATTCGGCCACCGTACGTCAATAAACGGTAGTCGTGCACGGGTGTATTAGTCTGCTCGGGAAGAGGTATCGGGTGAACCGTCACACTAACACAAGCAGCTCAGTAACGCACTACGCCAGAGCCAACCAGCCCTACATAGCGGCCTGCCTCTGGTTGTGGTCCGGGCTAAGGAATAAATTCATCATTCGTAGCGGGGTCGGAATTATGTGAGAGAGTTTGGATAATCTGTAGCTTGCATGGCGGTAAGGTTAATAAGGTGAACGAACAGCCTCCTCAGCGTGCACGGGAAGGGGGAGCTCACCCAACATACGACGACGGGTATTACTGGACCGGCCCTGCCATACTATAGGTCCCACGACTTCAGGGGGGGAATAGCCCACGACTATGTGGGCCACGTACGAAGCACCCGCCCCATGTGCCGCTGGTAGCCCGCGTGTAACCGGTGAACCCCTACACTGCTGTTATAGAGTGAGCAACAGGTTATTGTTCAACAGTTACAGTAGAAGAGTAGGTGGCGTATGCGGGCATCCTACTAAGACAGAAGCCTACCGCATACAGGGTGGGGGAACGAGTGACGTTTATATACTGTCACTTCATTAAGTAACATAATCCGAAGTAGCAACCAACCAACCCCCACCCACAGTTCGCAATTAATCATCGTTATTCATAAATGCCCTTTGTACAGGTACCACCGGCGTATTAGAACGCATGAAGCCAAGTGTATCAACCCCAGCCAGTCCCTGATAGTTCGCAACTAGTGGGGAAGGGAGGGTTTATGCTACAAGTCCCGTGCGAGTGAGCCGCCTGACGCCTGATGTTGTCCTGTGTATGGTGTTCCTGTGGGAACCCGGACCATGGGGATCGTCTACCCAGTAAGTGTATAACGGAGGTAACTGCGTCGCGGTGTGCCGCCTACCACCTGAACAACTGCCCCGTCACAACTGCCAGGATACTTGTGTAATCGAATTCATGGGGATCAACTTGGCGACCATATGGTTCCGGTCGGTGCTATCCTGCTCGTACTGTGGAGCCTGTAGCACCGTATAACAACTGATCGCTACGTTACGGGTAGTTGTGGCACCGCACGCTCAGTCACCGCCCTGCCTGTAGCACCTTTCCCAAGCCCCGAGGGAGACGGAAAGGTTTCTTGATATATGAGGGCCTAGACTGGTTGGCCTGTTATTGGGCTGCTCGAGCGGACATGGCACAGGTGTGTACCCTGGAACTCCTCAGCTTGCTATGTATGTTGTAGTATACGCCTTCCGCACCGCCCCACTCTAACAAACATAGTAGCTAGGTGTTGGGCCCCAAGCACCTCAGTGGCACGTGTACCCACCCGCTTCGTGCCGGTTCCTCGTAGCCCACGACTATGTACGGGGGGAATTACACATTGATGTAGTTACTACCAGCACCTCCATCAGCCATGCCAGTTCATAAACCGTCGTACGTGACATAAGTCAATGGGAAAACCAACTGCCCTTGTAGCCGTTTGTGGGGTATGGTCATGCGTATAAACGCTTGCTTAACCAGCGTGGTTGCGTGGGGAGCCAATCCCAGGTCAGGTGCACGCACGGGTGTATTAGTCGCTCACTGACGGCTGCCGGTTCGCTACACGGGAGGAAAGCCCCCTACGGTTGATGGGCGTTAGCCAGCGTCACCACATATAGAGGAGTTGGCTCCAGTCCTCAAAGCCGACCCAGCGTAAGTTCCGTATACAGTCGACCCAGCGCCTACAACTGCCCGCTACGAGGTGTGCGGGGTGTAAGTTCACCTTCCCCTTACGATACATCTGTGTGAGCTTTGCTTTCTGCCCTTCCGGCTCACCCGCTCGCGCATGCCCAACGAAACCCGCCAAACCCTGAGCTGTGGTACCTGGGTTATCATACTCTATGTGGCACTGACAGCTCCATAAGGTGCTCTGGCGTCTATTAGCGTTACAGGGTTCGTGATATCGCCTAACTAGCCGTCCTTGTTTACGGGTAGGGCTACCGGGGTATACGGGGGGTTAACAAGAATGTTGTGCACTACAGTATGGGTTGGTGCACGTGCACCTCTCTATATAACCGGTGTTTTCTGGTGTTGTGGGTGCATTGGAAATGCGGGGCCTGTCTGTTACTTAGTACTTGACTCATTGATACCTTCCCCAGCCTTTGGGCCTCTACCCTGCCCAGTTAGTTAGTTAGTTATTGACGGTGGGGTGGGGTGGGGGGCCCCATTGATATGTTGGCGCGTAACCGTGGATGCTGGCTTGATACTTAGTGGCCGGGGGTAGGGCGATTACTCAACACGTTCAAGGTAGGAGTAGGAGCAACCTTCACCCCGAACTGAACCAGCTAGGAGGAACCGGTCCATCGCGTTGCCACAAACCATGTTGGGTGTTCACTCCGTATTGGCCCCCGCGACGCGGCACTACCCCCAGGCAATCGCTGACAGCGGCCCGGCATGTTACGGGTCCGGCACTGGTTGGTGCTCTCTCTACTCAGGAACTTCGAGCTTAGGAGTAAGCTACCAGACCCATTCGGACGAGATCTGTTGGTCTGGAGCCTTCCATATGGGCGCCTACGTGGAGGATCCGATCCCGTCACATACCGGGCCATGGGAGAGCGCCTCGGCGCTAGGCAGGTGTTCTATTGAGACGGGGAAGGTCTACCTCTGACGGACCGGGTTGACCCGTCGTATCGGGAGGGCAGGGCTCCCACGTCGCTTTTATGGTACCTATTGCTGGGTCTAGGGGCCACATGATGCTGTCCATTGCCGGCAACCGAGAGAAGTCTTTTAGTAATACGTGCTACAGTTAGTTAGTTTGACGCCGGTGGGGTGGGGCGCATTTCTGAAGTTCTATTCATATCCCGCTTAACGAACGTCGACTGCAGCGTTATATAGAGAGGGCTGAACCGTCGACTGCAGCTAGGCCCGACTGTGAAAGCTTCGCGTGTTGGTGGGTACGTAGACAGGGGCAGGGGAACCAACTCCATATACTGTAGCATTTTCACGACCCGTCCCCGTATTACTTGATACCACCAACCAAAGTCTACATCCACCCGGTACTAGTTATAGAGGCATCATAGTACATATGGCTATTCGACATTCTACATATGGCTATATTCGTTATATGGCAAGTCTATAGACGCTGGCGTTGACCTCGTTCCCGTTGTTCAGGGGTATGCAGGCAGGGCAGGTACACTTCTACACCCTCCGTAGCTCCCCGATCCCGCACACTTCTACACCCTCCGTAGCTTTCCCATAGCCAACTACCATGTAACCTGAGCTGGCAGTGGTTATTGACGTACGGTGGGGCTGTCGGTTCGGTCTGCCCCTACACCTCCCCACGGGGTCAACTACTTCGTTTCGTATATGATGGATTGTTGTTGAGCAGTGATCGTGAACCGGCGGATAAGGTCAATAACCAAATGCTGTCACTATATACGGGGTCGCCCACAAGGGGTATGGGGACGCCAAGCGGTATCTGGTTGCTGATACGTGCTAGGGGAACGCCGTCTATGTGGAGTCGAATCGTTGATCGAAGTGTAGCAGACCTCCAGCTGCTGCCTTGTAGCGCCCCATCCACAAACGGTACGCACCGGAACACAACGGAAACCATAACCCCTAATAGCGCCACGTGTTGCGAACTACCCTACTTCCCACAAACCCACCCTCAGGCTACTGGCTACAGGTTTCCGGGTTGAGTCAGGGTCGAGGTGGCGGGGTTTCATCCCCCACCTTATATAACATAACGCCAGCAGGCGGGGGAATTCTCCATTGATGTCACCGGGCAACACTCTATCGTAGCACGAAATCGATTCTATGTATACAGTAATCACTGCACTTTCCATTGTTACAGTGGTGTTACAGGGTCTGTAGCTTCCCCCTTTCCTTATTGTATTGTGAGCGAGGCAGTTCCCTAGCCGTCCCTTCCCGTTCGTTATAGTAGTTACGGCGGAACCCCCCACATAACTGCGACTGAGCTGGCGTGAGTCCCGATACCTACGTGAGCTTTCCCTGTAACTGGGCGGGCCATGGTAGTTCGACCCCTACACTGGCTGTGGCCTCGCTCTGGATCCTGTGTACGTTACTGCAGTTGATGGCCTACCGCATCGCTCCTCACCGTCAATAACTGGTGGTTGGTGGTTGTGTAAGTGTGGTGCGGGCTGCACCCTATGTAGTGGGATGCGGAGTCAGGATGCGCACCGACTGCACGTGGGGTTGGGTTCACCGGTGTAACTATATCTACCAGTGGCTTCAGTAGCGGTTGGCGGCCACGGTCAAATAACATCAAATAATGTGACGCTCGTAGTGGGGGAACAGGAACCCCCTACTTCCCCCTTTCCCACCCTAGTATGCAGTCGATACCCCTACTTCCCCCTTTCCCACCCTAGTATGCAGTCGATAACGCTACATGCCGGGGCTTATAGGATGCAGTCAGTAGACGTGGGGTATGCGGATAGGTAAGTAGCTCCAGTATGCGCGGGCAGTCTGTCCAATTACCCTGCTGATGTAACGTTAACTGCGGGCACTCCTCTAACAACACCTCCAGCAGTTTATATACCAAGTGAGTCTATGGGTTCGTATGTAGTTACAGGCAAAACCCATTCGTGTACGCTTTCCCCCTCCCTAGTAGTGGCTGCCCCCTGGTAGCGTTGTAACTCACCTTTCCCAACACGCGTATATGGAAGACCTGCATGAACCGGCACCTCGAACTGACCGGGAAACCTGCGTTATGTAGTATCTCACCCCTGCACTTAGTCACCGATAAAGAACATTAACACCCGCTACTGATCCACCTGGGCGTCGTAGCAAGGGCAGTTGGTTCACATCCTGTCTAGAGTGAGCAACTAGTGCACGTATTGGGATTCCTATACCCTGTCACAACCATATCAGCCGGAACACCGTACTGGGGATCAGGTGGAATCAAGGTAGCCTATGTGAGCTAGTGTAGTGGAGTGAGTGTTACCGGGTTGAGGTATGTGGTACGTCTACTGCCTTTCCCTGTGAGTAACTAGTTCCCCTACACCGCCAACCAGTTACGTCCGGGAAGCAACAGTTACGGTTACTGAATCCAGCTCAGTCGACGCATGGCTATACTGAGCTGGCAAACAACATTCCGGGGGCACATACTCCGACGTACTGGGTCGCATACGTATCACTGCCCATGTAGCCAGGGAAAGTTGGCCAACCTGCGTACATAGTGTTACCCCCGTTTACATATATCTCTGCCGGTTCCCGCACTCCTAAAGCCATGGTACGCTCAGTACTTGGTTACATACCGCGCGTTCACATGGTGGGTGTGTAGCCGGCTAGCCCCAACCACTCCATGACGTACTTGTTTCCCACACCTCCGTTGACTTGTATGCAACCCCTAACCGAACCACACACAAACACGACCATATATAACTCGGCTCTCCTCTCCTCACCTCACCCCACCGCACCGTCACCCCACCGGGCCCGCCCGCCATATGTAGTTGTAGTTGTAGTTGTAGTTGTTGTCTACGTTGTTGTTGTAGTTGTCGTTGTCGTCGTTGTTGTTGCCGTCGTCTGCCCGCTACGACGTACCAACATGGCTCGCTGCACAAAGTACGTAAACCCTTCCTCCGCGTGTTGGTTCGGGCCCTTCCCCTCCTGCCTGTTAACGCGCAGCGAACTGCCTGCATGTAACTACCCCTTACTCATCCGCTGATACATAGCCAACCACCCCTTCACTTAGTAAGTATGAATATTTCTTTCTTGAATATTCCCGGAACAATCACATAATTGGACCTGTAGCCGGGAGCCCTTGTGTGACGATCATGACTCGAGAATCGCTTGTCCGAGGAGCTGGGATGTGGATTTGGAGCCCGGTCCTGGGAGCGGCGATTGTGGTACTGCCCGGATAATGGAACCCTGCAACGGAAGCCCAGAGCGTCGGCTGGCCTGAATGAGCCTGAGCCTGAATGTTCCGCTACCGCTGTACCCTGTGGGGTGGTACGGGCACCTGTGTTGGGATGCATATCGATCCGGGCCTTGTCTGTAGCCGTGAGTTGTTGGGCCGGAGACGTGCTAGCACAGGAGGACTGATCCCTGCACATGACGGTGGGGTATTGGGGTCTGGCTGGTACTGAGGCCGAAGAGTACCCGTATGCGTCTGGCGCATTGATCGTCCGGGATTCGTAGTTCGGAGGGTATGCCTACGCCCGAGCCTATCCATTCTGGGATCTGCTAGAGGGTGATTTGTGAGTTGCCGGCGCCACGTGAGAACGCGGGTCCCTGAGGGCTAAGTACGAAATCTGGAGGGACTCGTACAGGCCGTAGCGCGAGTGGTGTCTGGTTGGCGGAGGTAGGTCACCTAGGTCGGGGAGTGGGTACCCCTACTGAAGAGCCCTCCCGTCCGATGCGGTGACACGAGGAAGCCCTCGTACTGACGAAGTTTCGTCGCCTCACCCTTCCCTGCCGCTCATCCCAGTGGACTGCGTGCTGCGGTTTTCGCGCCTTGTTGGATGCCGACTTGGGGGTGACCTGATGGTCCGTGTTCCCCATGGATGTTGTGAGCGAGTCGCTGCATGAGGTGTGACCCTACATGAGGAGCCCCGACTCAGTGAATCCTACGTATTCATCACGTAGCCAACTTGCGGTGCGATATTACGTACACGAGTACGATATCACAATACGATATCACGTACACGAGTACTGAGGTTGATAATACGGTATAAAGGGTGCGTGAGTACCTCGTGGTGCTGGTTGACGCGGGTGCGCAGCGCTAGATCAGGGTGAGCTAGTGTAGACGACACACCCCGTCATCGGAGCCCTCCCGTCCGATGCGGCTGCACGAGGATGTAGGGTGTAAGAGCCTCGCACTGACGATAAAGGTTCGCCTACCTTTCCCTCACACGCGTTCATTCCAGTCCACTGCGTTGGCGTTGGGTTTCGCGCCGGACGTGTTGAGTCCGCCCAACGACCCGCGTTACTTAGACTGCGAAGGTGAGGCGGACAGAAGCGCACATGGGACTTTGTCCACTTGATGCGTGGGCCTCTCATGAACGATGTCACTAATGAACCACCATTTCATGAATGACCCAAGTCACCAATGGACGACCATATGCGATCTGAACGATGTCACTAATGAACGATCTTTGTAGAGGTCGCTATCACTGCTACTTGGTTTCACTGAAGAGAGGAGAGGTGATCGAGGTCGCTATCACTTCACGATCTTCAGGCTACTTGGTTTCACTGAAGAGAGGAGAGATAGCAACATGGGACTACGACAACGAGTGGTGTTGAATACGATATCTCCGGTTTCCCACCACTGGTTGTTGTATTGAATACGATATCAAACTGCATCCGTACCACTACACCCGAGGTCGCTACCGGTAAACCTCCGGGTGTGGGGCCTGGCCAGTTCGAGGACTGGTGATACCTGTGTACTGAACCAGGAGCACCGTATACTGACCGATCATGACTCGGAGTTGCGAGGAACTGGATGTGGCTGTCGTCCTCCTCACGAGCCCTGTCCTCGAAGCGGAGTTGTACAGCGCGGATATGAAGGATCGAACCCAGTCCCGGCAGCCCATGGGGTGTGGATGGCTACTGGTATGTAATCCTGAGCTACGGCTGCTGGAGCCTGGATACTGGGTTGACGGGCACCTATGTGGAATGGGTCGAGCCCGAGCCTATGTAGCCGATCCGGGAGTTTGTGGACCGGGGTGGTAGAGCTCAGGATAGGTGTATCCAGGTCCGTGGGTTGAGGGAATTATGGAGTGGATTGGCTGGTACAAGGAGCCACTGAGGATCGGTATGCATCTAGCTACTGGAGGGTGTTAATGGAGGAGTGAGTCCCGGTGGGAGGGGTAACGTAGCCAACTTGCGGTGTTGAGTACGATATCACGTACACAAGTTGAGACGACAACTTGCAGTGTTGAGTACGATATCACGTACGCTAGTTGTGGTAACTACGATATAACTAGCTGAATACGGTTTCGGGGGACGTTAGTACCGTCACACACGTTGGCTACCAGTGGAGGACACCACTTGTTGTAGATAGCACACCTCTCTATATAACCTAGGCACACGTCTCATATGAAGACCAGACTACCGTTGTTATATAGCGGCGTGGAGCCTACGCGACAATGCGCGTTCCCCCTCGTCTTCCTGGTATGGAACTTCCTGGTATAGAAGAGCGTGTCCCTCGTCTTCCGTGTTCCCAGGGACGATCCCCTCGTCTTCGTAGCCCGTCCTCGTGTTCGTTCTACCACCTAGACCGGGCGAAGCGAGTGTTCCTGGCTTCCGGTAGCTAGAGCCTGTGGTCCCTGGTCCGGTTGCTCCTGGTAGCTAGAGCCTTTGGGCCGGGAGCTATAGACCGGTCCGGTTTTGTAGAGGTGTGATCCTGTACGTGTTCTGCAGCTAGAAGCGATGTAGCTATGAAGCGAGTATGGCCGGTGCGTGGGACGATGTAGCTATTCGCCCCTGGTAATAATCCCTCTCCCTTTGCAGCTATGAGCCAGAGCGAGCATGCCCAGACGATGTAGCTAGTCGCGTGGGGATGTAGCTGGTCGCATGTACCTCAGGAGCCCTGAGACGATGTAGCTCAGGAGCCCGCCCAGGAGCCCAGTCTTCTGGAGCCAGATGGACGTATGGAAAACCTACCTCTCTGTCTTCCGTCCGTACGCGGTATGGAAAACCAACCTATCTGTTCCCTTCTCCGGTAGCGATTTCGCGAGCGATAGCGAGCATGGCAATGCGATGTAGCTAGTCGCCCTTTCCTTTCCTAGACGATGTAGCTATTATGAAGGGGTTTCCCGCAGCCTTGGTACGTATGGCAAACCAATCTGTCTTACGAGCCAGCCGGTCTACCCTACTTCCCACAAACCCACCCTCAGTTAGCACTAGCCGTCGCTGCTGTAAGTGTCGTCTTCCTATTCCCGCTGCAGTAAGGTGAACGAAGCGTGTTTCTCTGCGTCTACTAGTAGCCAGGCGTGTACTTTCCCTGATACTAATGGGGATTGTGGTACCTCTACGTCTGATGGTCCAAACTCCCTACATAAACACCTGTCCCCGCCACCTCTACACGACAACCTCGCTAGCCCAGGCCAGTACGGTTACTCACTCGACACTGGCTACTGTATCAGGGTTAGTTGTTACACGCCTACCAACAGCCGGCCGTCTGTCTATTCGAAGTTGAAGCCACTGAGCGGACCAATGTCCAGTCATAACCTAGTCTGAGACTGAACGCAAGGTCACCTATTCCTTCATGGGCCATCCCACCATCGTAGAAGCAACAGATGCCATCGATTAGTTAGTTAGTGTTGTGTTGTTAAGTGTTGTTATTATAACATAACATAAATAACTAACCCGGTGTTCGAGAATAGACTGTCGGCTCCGACCGGGGCAGGGGTGCAAGTGTTGGTTCGGGGCGTACAAGGCGCGGCAGGGCTATTCCATATTCATAGTCGATCGAGTGAGCGAGGCGTGCACGGCTATGGGAAAGAGCTGCAGCAAGCAACCGTACTGGCCGTAACTGGGTGGCCCACGGGCGTTGTAGTATGTTATAAAGTTGAATTATGATAATGCAGTTGATGTTCACCATAGCACGCAAGGAGTGGTGTGGCATAACAAGACAAATCTTCGCGCTTACGTTAGTTACTGGGTTACACACTAACCCCTATCACAGACCGAACCGTTTCCTATACCCACTCACAGACCGAACCAACAATAGTACTGGAAAACTGCTTCCGCTTCCCCCACTACAAGACGCTGGCAGGGCGCACGAAACACCGATCTCGCTGGCAGGGGCAGAAGGCTCCACAGTTAGTTACTGGGAGTTGGCAGTAGTTAGTTTGACGCACGGTGGGGTGGGCTGGGTCCACATAGCAATTGATAGTACGGTGCGGAAGGCTACCCTGCCACATAGAGCGGTACTATGCCACGTATACATAGTACGGTGCGGAAGGCGTCATGCCCTTACCCGGCCACTGAACTACCCCTACACAACAACCCCACTGAGCGTATAGCACGTCGGTGCCCCCAGTGAGCGTACTGACGGTCGGTGCGCTGTTACCAGAACAAATCCAACATCTCCGGCTGGGGCTATGTAGGGCAGGGGCATTCCTGAGAGCCAACTAGTACTGGTCGTTGTGCGCGTTGTGTTGGTATTGACCTCGGCACTACACGCAGTATCGGCCGGGCAGCAGTTATTTAAGTAGGTGAGGTACTCGTCTTTGTCCCTGCCAACTACAGTAGGGGTGGTTGCATACAAGGTTACTCTGTATAGCTGTAACAACCCCGAACCTGTGGGGGGAATGGGTATACGCCTACGAATCAACAACCCCAGTGAGCGGATGTCAGAGGCAGGCAGGCTACCCCCACCGCGTAACTGGGCGAGGAGATATAGCCGGTGTTCGCTCTATGTTGTAACACCCACCCCAGTCGAAGTGGCAGGGCAGGGACAGACCGCACATGCGATAAATACGGTTTCTACGTACTCTACAGGTGAAGGGCACCGCCGCGTGGTTATATAGATGCTATGTGGCCAACTGACCTATGTGGCCAACTGACCTATGTGGCCTGACCGCCAACTGACCGGCTGGCAACACGTTATATATAACTGTGTGTAACCCAGGCTATTTCCCAGGGCAACGGGTTCGGCTTCAGTATTCCGGTCGAGTGAGCCCACGTGGCCCGCCAGCGTACGACGACATCGAGTGAGACAAATATCTTGTTCTGGCTCCTATATGTCAAGGTTCTCCGTCTTGTATGGAATTAGCACATATAACAATACCCATGTGTTTCGAGAAATGTGTGTGGTCCGAAATACAAGATGTGGCTATATGGCGCAAGTGGCAATACCAACAAGCAGCTATATATAACAACGGTGTGCGAAGGCGCAAGATCTTCCTCCTCCGCGAATAGGTATCGGGCGAGTGGCCAGTCCCGTCGAGTGAGTTTCCATTGGCTAGTCGAGTGAGCGTACGTGCGACGCCAGCGTGGAAGAGTGACATCGAGTGAGCGACCAGTATCAGGACCCGCGCACAGTAGCTGCCTTCTGCTAACCAGTTACGTGAGGGAAGCGTGTTGCGAACTACCCTACTTCCCACAAACCCACCCTCAGATATATAGCCGAGGTACGCTAGTGCTAGCTACGAGTGAGCGTAACTTCCTCTGTAGCGGGGGTATGTGCGAGTTGGCTATTGCGACTTGGATATATGTGTGAGCCGGCATGGCTGATTCAAACAACTAACTTTCTAAGTAGGCCAGATCGTATGCGCGGGCAGACGAACTAGTGGTTCCTAAGCGGCTATAGACATCGATGACACCGTAACACCAACCACAAGATATGAAGTTCAGTAACCAATACGGGTTGGTACACTGTAGCAGGAACGAACGAAGTAGCCTAATGCACCCAACCACGTAACATAGTTGGTACTCATGAAGCAGTAGCCGGGAGCGTAAACCAAAGGGGAAGTAGTGGAACCTACTGTTACGCCGGTATCTCCTGACTGCGGGGGAAGTAGTGGAACCTACTGGTTGAAACCACTCCGCGTGGGGTAGTATAAATGTTTATTGAAATTGCGAACTGGCGGAACGTTACGTTACGTTACGTTATTGAGGTGGGGTGGGGTGGGGTGGGGGTTGCTCACTGCGCCTAAGTAACTGTGGCCCCGGGGAAAGGATTAGTCGTGGCACCACACCGCTATTACTGGGGATACTTCTTGTCACGTGGGCTGGGATGGCCGCATACCAACTGCTACGGAAGGAGCCAACTCCTGTAACGTGCGGTGCCGGCCGGGGAGTACTCCGCATCCGTTCAGTATACGGTGTGGTCATCTGATACTGGCTGCCGTGTCCACAACACTAACTAGTGGACGGTTACTGGTTTCAACACCGACCTGGAGCAACCAACACTAGGTGCACCTACCCTGCTACAGTGGAGGGAAGTGGAGGGTACTTTCTCCGACAACTAGCTACGTCCCGGCTACAAGCTCACCGACAGCCAACCACCCGACACCAATAGCAGTAGCTTTCCCATTCCATTATATGGTGGAGACGTACCGTGAGGAGGGTTATGAGTCGGTTCGCTGTCTGGGGTAGTTGGATTGGCCATAGTCGCTAGTGGTAGTATAGTTCATCTATCTGCTGTTCCAACACGCTTTGCTAGTTCGTTATAGGCTGGGGTAACGGAACTTACCCAGCAACGAACTAGAGAGGAAGCCCTTTTCCGTATACGCCACGCAAGGCAGGCGATTCGTACTTGTGTTCCAACTGTCCTTGTTAACGGGTGGTATGGCTCCCAGCGTGGCTATAGTTCTAGCTATTTCCCCTACACCGCTCACACAGCCTAGACTACTTGCCCTGACTACACACCCGACACTAGATATTTGAGAAGCCTCCCCGCCCAACCGTACTGATGTACTACCCCGGGTAGCCACTCAGACCCTTGATGGACCGTTATGACCGTTGACCTGCTGTGTCTCCAGAACCTACACCGGAAACAACCGTTGACCCGATGCACAATATTCATATCCCACCATCACAAGACGAAGACTCGATGGGTACTTTCATAGCGCGGACCGACTGCCCCAAGTACTGAAGGGGAGCGGACCGACTCCCGCGTCACACTGCGTAAACCACCCCTGATACGGAACCACGACCACTAACCCTACACTGCCTTCATAACGCTCCGATACTTACCGTACACCTGGTACGTCATAAAACGAGCCCGCATCCATATAGTGTGGGAATGCGTGGGTGGGTTGGTTTTATATCTCATATAGTCACCGGTGCCCCTTATATAGAACTAGAAACCCGAACCCGTCGCCCAGGGAACCAACTACAAGCCCAGTTACAGCAACACCGGGAACAACGACCAGTACGTCTGCCCCTGTTACGAAGTGCCGGGGTTACGCTGTTCGCTTCTTCGCTCTGGCAGTAGCCGGGGGTAGATCAATCTCGACTAACACCGTAGGGATATATAGAGCCCCTGAAACCAGTAACGCTATATAGCCTAGTACCCGCTCGGAGGCGGAAAGTCGTACCCGGAGGAGTACCCAAATACAACTAGAAAGCTACAGCTGGTAGCCCGCGTGGTTACTTATAACCCAACCCCACGCGCAGCCGCTTTCCCAGAACCCCTGCACACGTGTAGACCCCTGCACGCCGGTCCTGTAACCCCAGCCAGCTCAGTAAGTATAAATGGATCCATCGCGGGCTTGGCTGTACCTGAGTGGGCTATTAGACCTGAGTGGGCTATGTGGCGCACGGGTAGTTCCAACTGACATTTGGGTAATACCAGCAGGCAGTTGATATAACTAGTGAAGGGTTTGGGCGAGTTATATCAACTGGGTGGGACGTACCGGGGAAAGCTCACTCGCAACTGTCACTACTGTCAGGCACCGACCGGACTCGCTTATGTCGTTATATACTTGTTAGGAAGTCCAGTGACCGCCCCTGCGTAAGTTCCGTAGACAGTGCACCAACCCGTATACAGTTACGTATTTATTAATTGATTTGTAGCTGCCATCAGCGGTGGTTGTTATATAGAGGAGGAGGAGGCGACTAAGCCGAATATTCTACCCCTTTGTATTCGACAATATGGGGGGTTATACGCTGCCTTCCTAGACCGTCTAGTCTAGTTATGAAGCCAAGCCGGTACGTACTGGTTGTTGTTGGATTACAGGCAGGCCAGGCATTATGTGGTCGTGGTCTGCCCGCTACGGTTATTGGGTGGGGTATTATCAACATCAACTCCATGCTACAGAAGGCCCACATAATCGGAATGTTCGCCCGTGTATTCAGTCGCTGGTACGTGTAGATCAAGCGGAGGAGAAAGGGGTGTAGTGCCGAGGAGTGGGTGTGCCAAGTACCTATATGTTGTTGCCGGGTGTGGGTACGCAGGAAGTCCTTTAAGCCAACCCAGAAACACACACCTCTATATAGCGTTGCTACCCGTTCATAGCGCGAGGAAGGGGAAAGCGCAGCTACTGCGCGCGGTTCCATAGTTAGAACAGTTCCAATAGCCATGGAGGTTTATCGGTATTACTCCTCATATGTACTAACAAGGCGGGGAATGGGGTTGCTCAAGCTCCGTCCGTCTTGGTTTGGGTTTGTTGCTACAGGTAGTCAAGGGGTCGAGGGGAAAGCTACAGGCTCAGATACGCATGGCTACTACCCCACCGGCTTCATAAAGGCAGGGGAAGGTTCACGCCCCACCAGCTGATACAGACAGTGAAGGGGTCGTCTTAGTGCATATAACAAAAGTTGGTGTCCTTACAGCCATGCAAGCGGAACTACCAGTCCATAAACCCCAGACACACACACACCGCGACCTCTATATAGCGTTGCTACCCGTTCCATATAGACTGAGCTGGCAGGGGTATGTTCTTTTGCAGGCAGGCAGTGAGCTCCCATGTAGCCACAGAAACAACAATACCAACTCCTGACCGCAGGGGAATGAAACACCAGCAACTGGGTGGGGGTACAGGACACTGCACTAAACGGTAAAAGACCTCAGGTAAAGTACTTGAATGCACCAGCAAGTACGGATCGAGGCCCGCCGATAAAGCTTATGGTCACTTATCGAGAAAGCGCTCAAACCCAAGTACAGCACTGTACCTGACGCCTACACAAAACAAATTGTCACGAGCGAGGCCATGGGGGTACGCGCTCCCAAAGAATCCTATTTCGTCCGGTACTAGTGCAGTGAGTCCTTCGATTGGGGAAACTCAATCGCAAGCCGGGTGGTCAATCCAGATCAATAAATGCCGCCCTCACCTGGATGAATGGTGTATCGCTACGACATCAGAGGGTCAACGGCCGCTAACCCACATATAGCGGAAGGCTGCTACGGGTGCCTGGAGACCGGGAACTTATCGATCCGGCCGCCCCACCTCAATAACTGACTTGGAAGGCAGATCAGTGAGTGTACTATAACAGCTTCTCAATAGGCAGCGGTGCATCGTTCGTGGGCCTTGGTAGTGGGCCATAGGCGTGCCGCAGATCGCTTTATTCTAGTGGTAGTGGTGAAAACGACTGACTGGCTTCCTGCTACAACGAGCGCCAACGCTTTGATACTCGCCAAGCCGGAATCAGGTAGTGGAATGCACTTTATTCGCCACCTTGAATCCCCCACCTCAATAACTGGCGCCACCGTGATCGGGTAGAACAGCATTATGGAGTAGTGGATTTACTCACTCCATCGCTACCATGAATCACTCCATTGCTGCCGTAACTGACACCGTTAGTCCGCCTCGCGGCACAGTAAGCGCATCAGAAACAGCGATTCCTTGGAGCACACATGGGATTCCAAACTGAACTCGAGCACAAACATCCGATTCGTTATAGAAGTACTTGGTGACACATCCGAAACCAAACATCCGAGTACAATGACACATCCGAGTACAACGAGCACAACATGGGAAATTAACTACTCCAAACGAAACATCCGAGTCAACAAAGGTCACACACCCGAGGCCTTAGCACCGAGTCTGTAAGGCAGTCCCAGGCGTGCACGTATCGGGGAAGAGCATGGCTTGGGTTTTACGCTCTGTCTCCTATATGTGTTAGAGCAGGAACTAACGACGGAGCCTGAGCGTATTAGCGGGTTAGTAACTGAACTTGAACGCCGCTACCCACACCCCTCGGTGCTACTCGGCCCCACCCGCACATGCGAGCCTCTAGCGATATCACGCCCCACCCGGCACAACCCCTGTGGTTGTTGCTTCGGGCACGACTCTGTTCTCCACCTGTCCTTGCGCGGCGTTATATAAGGTGGTGTTGCGCGATACTGGTGGGTAGCCGTATGTAGCCGTATAACCAAGCAAGCGCCTTTAGGCGAGGTACGGAAGCCGCCCTTCGGGGGCAACATGATTCTTCCCCACCCATTGTTGGATTCTTCCCCACCCCACCCCACCGTGCGTCAAACTACAACACTTAACAACACTAACTGCCGTTATGTTGGAAAGGCACAACCGTGAGTCCAACGGAAGTGGCGTTAGTGATTCCAACGTGCCTATGTAGAATCACGGTGAGTAAAGACGTATGGAAGCTTACCGCTCCCGCTCCACATTGTTGTGGTCATGACAAGCCGACAACCCAGGTGACGAATAATCCCACCACTCTCCAGCCGCGGGTATGAACGATAAACTTGCTCCACCCGCGACCTCGCATGACCCGCCCCTTTACGGTTGTGCCCTTGCCAACATGTGTTTATACAGAAACGGGCCTCGAGCACAGTACAACGTAGGTCTAAAGGCGCACCGAGGTCGAAGCCCACAGCCCCCGTACACCCCTTGGAGCCCGCAACATGGCAACCGCGTGATACAGGCCTTCTTACTTGCCTGCATCAGGAACCAAGCTCCGTTGTGGATGTCACGGGATCCTTCTCCACACACAGGGACCGGGTCGTATTTCGTATGTATAGCCGGGGCGGTGTACACGAAAGTCGGTTTCGGCGCGCTCTCGCTTACGCGCTACGCCAACTTTGTAGTACACCCGGCTCTAGTTCACTAGCAGCCTCCCAAGTCATCCCCCTCTCACACACGGGCTCTTTACCAGTTTCCTGGGAACACCTCTCTGCGACTCTGAAACACCAGCGTCAACTACACAGATCCAATCAAAAGACTAGTTGCAGCTGCAACCCCGTTTACCGGGGTAAGGGAGGCAGGGGCGTTTCTAGTAAGCTCACTCGCACCCTGAACAAATGGCAGGGCAAACTGCTGGTGCACCCGTAATTGGGCATATAGGGCGAGGCCGAGGATTATATAGTCATGGTTCGGGGGTTGGCTTCGCGTGTTGGGAAGAGGCAATAACGAAACCATGGGCAGGGAAGGCGCTCACTAACGGTTCGGTCACTCAACAACCAGCCACTGATACTACCAACCCACCCTTCGTTGTCCCCGGTACGTCAAGTCGGAATCAGCCAAGCCAGTGATGTACGCCCAGTGTAACGCCTTAGACCCATGCTCCTACCCATGCTCCGAAGGTTGATACCAGAGATATACGTAAGGTTCGTGCGCCATGGACACCCCACTTGAGTATGTGCCCCAACTGTGGCTACAATATAGGTGACTGCTCACACAGGCAGGAAAGGTTGATGGTTCTCTGTGTGGGGTGGCCAGTTCAGTGGTGGGGCAACGAGTGAGCGTGTTGGATAGTTATGTATATAGATTGCGGTGGGTAGCTAGTACCGCGTCTACGTCTAAGAGGAGCCTGAGTTCGAGTCCCTTCCCTGCAGGGCCGCCCGTTATATAGAGAGGTTGTTGGAGGCGGAACTAGTTGCTATGTGGGGCAGGTTGATGTATTAGAAGCCATCTGTGTCTATGTGGCACGGGGAAATACAAATGTAGCCACCGGCTTGAACAGCGTAACCCCTAAGCGTGCTGGTGTTTCATCCCCCTGCGCAGTCAGGAGTCCAGTAGCTGCCCACATACAAACCCGAACCAACACGCCCCATGTAGCGTCCGCCAGCGAGGGAACGGTCGGAGGCTACATAGGTATACGGAGCCTATCGACGGAGCCGGTTCGCTTGTGTTGGGACTGCCCGGTTATTGACGTAGTTCCCCACCTCAATAACCGTACACGCTTCGCTCACTCGCACAGGGTTATTATTAACGTACGGCTCACGCCCGATCTAGCATTTGAAATAGATGCCGTTCAGTGGGGAACTACGTACTTGAGTTCTCCCTGCTGCTGTACGGCCAATGCCAGTGACTCCGCGGCCTGCCTGCCTGCCCAAATGGGCTCCCGGCGTTGTCTTCCGCCCCCCTTTCCCGGGGCCTCTGGGCCGGTTGTTGTCCCCCCAGTTACTGGAGGATTCAAGTTCCAACCTCTAGCCGGACCGCTCACCCGCTCCGATTACGCCGGTTGTTCCAACCACCTCTAGCCGGACCGCTCACCCGCTCCGATTACGTGCTGTAGGGCGAACTAGAAGACTAATCCCTCCTGCGGCAACAAGGCCATAGCACACGTAGGACAACACAACCAACGGACTCCCCGAAACGTTGCTGATCACTGCTGATCACACTCTCGTGGGTGATCTAGCAACCGTACGGCCAGCAACCTGTAGGCCTTGGCACGCCCCACCCACCAGCCGAGCGGAAGGTTGTTTCTCTTTCAAACGCGTCATACACCGGTGGTTCGCCCCGCTATATAACCCCGGTGGTTCTGGGTCGCTAGGCCCGGCGCCCTGGATCAACAACAACAACTACAGTCAACATCAACAACAACAACGCACGATTGATCCGGGCTTACATACAAGGAAGTGGGGGCCGGGAGAGAGCAGTCGGGGCTCACCTCGTGAAATGCCGGGCTACTGGAGCAGTCCGTTCTAAGGACTTTGGCCAGGAACATTCGGAATGTCCGGAACTTTATCGAGCGGGCAGTAGTTATATAGAGGAGAGGGTGCTCGCCGCAGCGTGCCGCAGCCGTTGTTGCGACCTTCCGATTGACGGCGGAGAGAACGTTACCCATAAAGATACGGTCTCCGTTATTACCCACTCCCGGACTGAGAATGTGCCCCAACTAGTGAACGATCAAGCTCTCCACTTGGGCTCTGGGCCGAACCAGATATATCAGAAACGCTGCCATATGCGGTGGGCTTGCAACATCCAACTAGAGGCCCTGACCCATTCACCGCACAGGCAGGATCTTGGTACGGCCCTGTAACACAAGCTCGATCAACTCACTCTTCTTCTGCAAAGGGAGTCTACCGCCCATACTATCGAAACATATTGTTCTCTTATTCGTACGCATATAACGGCTGTCCGTTCTTCGCCCTTCTTACCAACGTTAGGTAGGTAGGTAGGTGAGGCCCTGGTTGCCTTCACATGTTTGTATTGGTTGCCTTCACCAACTAGTATCAAGCAAAGGACACTGCTCTTTTGTACAACGTAGAACCGCCGTCAACATACCGCGGTATGACCAACCATCTTGCGATTCATCTTTCAACTCACTTCTGTAGGCGAGTAGTGGCTATGGTACCGGGAAACCGCATCTGTAGGGTTGGCTTTCCATCTCCGAGTACGGTTCCGGGACCTCTCTATATAACCCTTGGCCTTGATGCAGTTAACTACGTTGGCCAGCCAGCGACGGGTTCAGGTGTTGGAATTGCTCCGACTCTACGTTGGTAGCGAGCGGGTTATGGTGGATCCGTGTGTACGGTGATGTGGGAGCCTTAGGAGTGCACCGTACTACAGTCGGCAGTTCCCTGAACAGTCGTTGTGTAGGGTCAAAAGCTTTCCCTTTCCATATAGGAGCCTGTAGCAACTGGGGTGGGTGAACCAGTCGAAGTTGGACCCATCGCCCCGCTACCAGTATTCCACCTTCCGAAGTGCCAGTTGGTTGTCTACGCCTGTCGGAGGCCTTGTACGGTCGGATGCAGGAGCCACCGCTAGTCTCCGTGTTGGTTACCGGTGGGCTTTCACAGCTACAGAGGTGGAGGGGTTCCTTCTATATCCATACCTGCCAATACGTACAACACTGGTACCTGGTCGTTGTCAGCCAACACACCAGACACCGTTACAGCCCCGCTACAAGCAGCAACAGGGTCACGTGTATCAGGAGCGAACCCCGATACGTGGCGAGCCAACCCCGAACCCCAGTAACCTGAGCCGGCTGCCTCTTGTACGGTGTCCCGGGTTGTAGCCGTAGCCGTAGCCAGTTACACAACCTCTGATACTACACTGTCCAACTCTGCTGATACTGGAACTGTTGTAAATGCTTTCCCCTTACCTGCCAACACTAAACGGTTGATATGCGGTGCGGGTGAGGTACACTATGGTTTATCAAGAGATAGGCATCCTCCGGTCTAACACCTTCTGACAAATACCCAACCGTTGTAGTAGCCGTGTTCTACTTAGTGCACGGGTAGTTCCAACTGACACAATGTATTATACGGAGATGGAGGCCAGGTTGAGATATGTAACGCTAGAGTGGGCTATGGGACTAGCCAATAAACCCATGTGGAGCCGATCTCGATTAACTGATGATGTCTGTTTATGTTGCCTGATACTCTATAACAATAGCTGCAGCGTACTAGGTTCAGGTGGGTGTGCGTATGCGGTCCCGCTACGTTGGGCACCTCGCTCCCCGGCTCCTGCTTCCGCCGTACCCGCCCTGGGAAGTGTACTCACTCGACTGGTTGGCTACAGGCTCCGTGTCTGGGAATTGGGTTTGTTGCGGAGGCAGTGTTGGGGTTTGGAGTTACTTAACAAGGGACTAAGAACTAGAAAGGCTATCCAACTATAGCCAGTTTCGTATGCGGGCAGTATCAGCACAAGCGAACCGACTCCTCCGTTCCCTTCCCTCAATACCTTCGTCGACTGGTTAACATATAGTTCTATTTATGATGTGGCGCAGCATGGTGCTCGCTCCGGCAGGTAAGTATCTGAGGTGGCGTACACGTATTGACATTTCTAATAGTGGTTTCAACCGTGCCGATACGAACACTTGCGATACCTATATATTGAACCAACGGGAAAGGGAGTAACATCTTGTTGTCGGAGTGTTCCGATGCAGGCGGATCGCTCACTACTAGCTAGACAGGAGGGGACGGTTCACTCGCGCCACGTACCATGGGCGGTTGTATCAGGTACTTAGTGCACGGGCTACAACGCAACGAACACAACGCTTTAATCAATGTGGGGTGTGTGTGTGTCCAATAGCTGCTCTATGTTCCACACACCGCTACTTGTATGAATCTTGTTTGGGAGTAACACGAGTGTGGGGCTTGTTACCTCCGCATACGATACTGCTCTTCCACTTCCCTCCGATACTTACCGCCGACTAGCTGCACATGTAGCCAGGCTAAGTGGCGCTTTCCCCTACACGGCACATCTGCTTCCCCTTCTGTCTCCACCTGGAACAACTATATAGAACTGTGAACAAATCCCCTTCCTGCGGTAACCTAGGAACTAGTTGATCTGTAGCTGCCCACATAGCGTGTTGGTTCGGGTAGACATCGACCGCTCGCGTTACTAGAGGAGCCTGTAGCACTAACCATCCATCCGCCCACGTGTCTTCCTTACTGGGAACTCACACCGTTTAGCGTCAATCCAAATCTTGATGTATACTCCTACGACTTCGACTTATACACCCTGTCAGCGTATATACTCCCTTACCCTAGACTAGTAGTTGGCAGGCGGATAACTTGCACATACAGGATGCGGGCCCAACCACCATATATATAAACTGTCGTACCAATGTAGATCGGTTGGAACCACTAACCGTTGTCTGACAGGGATTTTGAACCGGCAGAGTGAGCGATGTATGTGCGAGTGACCATATAGTTCCCCGATACTGCCCTTACCCGGCAACTCGCCACTGGGTGCCATATGTACTTATTCTCCGGATACTACGTGACGCTGGATTGTTACGACGGACGTAAATGGAGTACCTCGATACTCGCCTTCCCTGCCCGGAAACTTGTATCTGCGTTCGGGTTATTGAGGTGGGCGTGCGGGAGGGTCATGTATAGACCGGTGGGGAGTATTGGTTCCGTGTAGAGGTTTCCTGCGCCTGCTGTATGTGGAACATGTTCTAATGCAGATATACAGAATTGGACTGCCCGGGTATATGATGGGGCACCCCACCGCATACTACTGAACGACGCTACCAGGTTCCGAAGTGACGTTTTGAGTACCCATCGGCCAGACAGCCAACCCCGACACCTCTACACGACGAAGCCCACCCAGGGAAGCCGTGTAGTGAGGCCTTGTAGCTGCCTTGTATTCATCGCTCACGTAAGATAGTTCCACAAATACAAGGTGCTCCCCCGTGATATTCCGTAGGGCTTGGACTCCAACAGGCGTAGACAACCATAACGGATACAGGGGTGAATATCAATGAGCTGGCACCCACGCAGTCAAGGGGTCGAGGGGAAAGCGTAACTCAGGTTTCGTTGGGCCGGTGTATTATTGAGAGTAAATCTGAATATTCATAGTCTACGCCGTACGATGGACGTGAGCCAGTGATGTCGCCGCATATGTGGCTTGTAACCCCACCGGAACTGGACGGGGATTTTCTAATTGAACTGTAGCCGGTGTGCGGTCAGTATCGGACCCAACAAGCTGAGGCAGGCGATTCCCTTGAGACGCCGCATCAGGGAGGCAGAAAGTCGTACCGTGGTGGTTGTATCGGGGTTCGCATAGGTGTTCACAAACCAATAGGCGGGTTCGGGATTCGCCACACCCCACCGTCAATAACTGTGCACGGGAAGGGAACAGGTTCGCTACTAGTACCGATGATGATCCCTTACCTGCCGGAGCAACCCCAAGCCCTTCACTAGTTGGCGAACCAACGTAGCTACAGGCGTACCCCGAACCATCGTACACTGGATACCGCATATTGCATTTTGGGGAACCAACCATACCATCGAGGTGCTAGAAGGATTACCCCCAGCGCTATCACTCCTCTACACGTCAACGACAACACTTCCTATATATTTCGATATAACGACATGGAGGCCAGTCGCTAATGGACCCCCAAGGCACGGGGAGCTTGTATGATCTTGTATTAGTGAAAGCGCCTGGTAAACTGCTGCTCTAGTTCAGACAGCCTAGACGGTTCGCTTTCCGCCAGCCGATACTACTAGCGAAGCGAGCAGCCAACCAGTGTGGACTATATAGGACGTCTACCGACTCCTTGTTGGATGCGGGCCCAACCACCATATATATAAACTGGTTGCGTTGCGTGTTGGAAACTTACGGTGGGCACACATTTGTCTCGGGGTTCGTGCACGGGAATTTCGTACTATCACAGGAGCCTGTAGCCAACAAGACGGTGGGTTCGCAACTAGTGGAACAGGGCGGACGAGGACTTTGAGTTTGATGTCTTCCATGTGGCGTATGCGGACCAGTACTCGCCGGCTACCCCGGTGTTGATATTGTGGTTTCCGTGTGAGCGGCCAGTGAACCTATCCATTTGAAGGCTTGGCTGCGTACCCCCACTGTAGTCCCCGTATACCATTTCTGAGCGAACAGACAGCCCCACCTGCTCCCACAGCCTCAAGCCTATGCCGTTAACCCACGACGGTAGGCTACTACTGGCTACTTCCCCTCCTGGCTAGCTAGTATATCGCGATCCGCCTGCCTGCCTGTAGCCAACCAGTTACGTGAGATACATCAACCCTGGCCCCTGAACCTGTAGCCTGTTCCCGCTACATAGTGTATACTGGTTGTGGTACCTCTAACAACCTGACAGTGTATATAGAGAGTAGCCAACCCATGTTACCTGTTATAGTGCCGGGAGTCGGTTCGCTGCCTGGCCACTGAGGTTGAGGGACTAACGCCAGCAACGTAGTGGGGAAACCTTCACGGGGTGCTACTTGTGTTGGTGTGTGTGTGTCTGGGTTGGATAAACGGAATGCGCGCTATGTATTGTACGGTATCTACTAGTGGCCGGGTAATAAACTATCTCTACTACACCCTCCCCTGCCCTGTTCGCGGAGGATGATTATGAAGTGTATTGAAGCTACAGGCGTGAGGGACAAGTACGTAGTGGCATGAAACTACCCGCGTACGACTACCCGAACCAATAACCAGGCTATGTAGTTGCGTAACCAGGCTATGTAGTTGCGGAAGGAAGTTCAGGGGTATACTGGCCGGGGAAAGCGGATGAGCAAGGCAGGCAGGATGCAGGGTTACACACGAACGGCCATATGGCGGCAAGATGCCCCACCACATACCCCACTATAGCCACTATTAATAAACAAAGTCTATGTATGCGGGTTCGGGTCAGTGATCTACACCGGCTACAGGAGGACAAATACCACATCAACAAGCCGTTACTTAGTCACATGGTCATCGAAGTATGTTGATAAAGTCGTGGGTATTCACGGGTAGCAACCTATACCTCCACATAGATGTATAAACCCAACACGCCACGGAGGAAGGCAGTGACGGGGTTCGTATTAACGGCAGGCAGCGACGGTCAGGTGGGTGTGCTGCGTACAGTAGGCAGTCCGGCACACTTTGATTATTATGCCCGGTGAGCAACGTTCAGTATCAGGGCTTCGGTGCGAACAGTTCCATATGAATATTCGACATTCTACATAGGAGTAGTCTCGTTTTCTACCAGTGGTGATCAACCCCGTGCCACTGTGCGGTATCCGCCGCTCGTACTAACTGTGGAGCCGGTGGGCTACATTTATCAAACCCCGTGGCACATGGACATCACCCCGTCTATGTTGACACCCAACGGCTATTCTGTTTCATGACAAAGGGAGTCGTGGAAGACAAGTATCGAGGTGCCGGGCAGTTGTGAAGCCTATGTAATCAAGAGGCGGTAACGAGTGGGGCATCGACCGCACGTGGGAAAGGGGGCTCAGTAACCGCACCTACCGTTCCAGGGCAGGCGGGGTAACTATTGATTTTATTGCACTCCTAGGGCTCCGATAGGGGAAACTTTGACTCCTCCGACCGACAACTGTGGCCTCCGACAGGCGTATACGTCAACACTATTGAAGGGTTTGATTCACAGTTATTGACGTACGGTGGGGACGCCACCGAACCCTGTAACGTCGTACCGTGTTGGGAAATATCAACGGTGTCACGTACGACCGGACGGGGCATATGGTTCGAGGTTGTGGTACCTCGTCTACACCATAGGCTACGTGGCGAGTGTGTAACCCAGTAACCCATTACCAGTAACTAGAAACCTGGGCTAGTATACCTGGTAGTCGGATATATATTGAACTGACAGCGGCGTCACGTATCGTGTACTCAACCCCACACCAGACCATGTAGCCTAACCCTGGGCTGAGTGTATAGACGGTTGATGACTGTATAAACACCCTGACAGCGGCGCCACGTTCCCACACTCCTAAAGCATTTACAGCTCCCATACGCCTACTTAAACCAGATAATCCTGAGTTGGTGTCCATGTGGCACGGGGATAACCTCATCACGGCACGTCTCCCCCTGTATTGGCGGGTGAAACATATAGACAACCGTTAGTACCTCACCTACTTAAATAACTGCTGCCCGGCCGGATCCGTACTGCCGCTCAGGAGGTCGAGGGTCCGTATATGGGCCAACGCACCGTAAGTTCCAGGGAGAAAGTATCATAGTGGCATGTCCCGCTCGTCCCATATCGGTTCGCTGGCAGTTGGTTCACGCACACCAGTTGCTAGCTTACCATGATACCCCACCCAGATTTTGAGTTATACTCATATGCCACATCACAACAATTATCAATGCCGCTACATAGGAACTGGATCCAGATACTACGTGGGATCCTTACAACATAATAGACGTCACACTCCCCCTTGACTGCCTGTAGCAACCATTGACCCGATATTACCCGGGCCGGTCGCTTACCTCTAGTTGGATGCGGGGCCCAGAGAGGCGGCGGGCGGTGTGGTGTTATTTGTTCAAGGTGTAGGTATAACAATTATCAATACGCTGTTGGGGTGTGGGCGGGCTGGCGAGGAACTGTCCGCATACCCACAACACCCGGGATACATATGGCCCACCTATAGACGAGCCTGAACCCGTGCACGGTATATAGAACCCTGGAAACCCCGGCACTTCGTAACAGGGGTGACTGTAGCTGCCCAGTACTAGCCAATAACTGCCCGTAACTTGACTTGCCCGTAACTTGACTGTGAGGTGTGGCCATGGCGCATTACGTCAAAGGTGGTTGGATCGCGCGCGTGCTTGCCTTCAGTATTCCAGTCTCAGTATACGCTTCCTCCCGCTAATAGATGTTGGGGAAAGTGGTACCGTCCAAACCCCCTGTATGCATTGTGTGTCGCCCACCACCGTGCACAGTAGCTCCCCCTCAAGAACCACCGTCACAACATCTATCTTGTTATATACTCATATGGATAAACCCACCATGTGGTTTCACTGTCCGCATACGCCAAAGGGAAGGGGAAAGCTCCATCGTGGCTACAAGTGTTTCCGGCAGGGCTCAATCGACTAGCCTGTGTTTGTCGGCGGTGAGCAGTCGTTGTGTAGGGTATTGGCAGTTACGGTTTATTACTTGATGTCTACACCGTAGGCTCTTCTTTCCCGCATACTAGTGCTGGTTTGTGTTCCTCCAGCCTCTATAACTGAACCCACGCGGGCGTATGACCCTTCTAGTTAGGGGTGAACCCACGCAGGCGTATGACCCTTCTAGTTAGGGGTCTCCTCTAACTAGATAGGAGTGATTGTAAACCCTTGCATCTGTGTTCTACATAGAACTGCCCTCCACTTCAGAATGACCCTCCTTGTACCACAACCCGGGCTACTTCCACGGTAGCTGGGCCACATCGTTGTACGGAGTCGCTCCCCCCGCCCGCTACGTGCACCAGTGGGGTATGGTCATCATGCTGGACATCACTGGCGTTAGGAAGTTACGCGAACCGCTCGACCCCTATGTGTTCGGCTGTTGGGGTTACGTGTAGTGGCCGGTAAGCACAGTTGGTTGTACCCGTTAGTGGCGTTTAGAATCATAGAACCTGCAGTCTGCAGCCAAGGTGCGGAACACGGTCTTCAGGTGTGGGGTTTTCTGTGTTCGTTGTTTTCCGACGTTACTCCCTTGCTCAGTAACTTGACCCGCTACAGGCTCCTAGTTGTGTGATATGCCGCACGTATGCACACCCACTGCACTGCAATATATACGCGCCGCGCGCGCACCCACTTCAGTAAGGGCCTGTGGTACATGGAAAGATCAGTTACGGGATTTGTGATATCGCCTAATGCCCCGGGAAAGGGGAAATCAAGTTATATCGTCCACCCGGAGTAGTTATATATGTGTGTGGGGCGCCCACCGTCAAGATTAGAAGTGCAGGAAACGACAACCCGTTCCGTTCTATATGTAGCTGTAGCGACTATGCAGGAAACAACAACCCGTTCTATATTACTCCTGATACACGTGGCGAGGCCATTTCGTAGACAACCATAACAGAGACTGATGTGGCCGTAGACTGGTTTCAATCGCAAACCCGTTGCCCAGTTCCAAGCGTGCTGCGTGTGACGGTGAACTTTCACACCCCTACTTAGTGTAGCGAGCAGTTGGTCAGGTGTGCTACAGGCTCCACTGTCATAGCGAGGGAGTGGTATCCACGTGTGCCGGGGTGGCTACTAAGGCACGATTGGGTGATCCGGCGGGACGAATATCGTATACATGGCACAAGTGTTTCGAGCCCGTCTATGTGCCGCTTTGTGAACACCTCACCCTCACCCTCACGTCAATAACTGCCGCCTGCCACGCCGCCATGAAACCTCCATATTGAATTTCACTACCCGCATACTGAACAGACTGACTTGGCTTAGGAGGGCTACGTAGGGCCAGCGACGTCAACCTACACCTGCCCTACATATCTGTAGCTGCATGGTAGGTTGACAGCGAGCTTACTAACAGACGGCTGCCCTAGTTACAGGGGAAGAGCATGGCTTGGGCTTGTTGCTCTAGCTCCTGTGCGCACGCACTCGCAGGTTGCTCATCACACAGTAACACCGTCTCGGGCAGGAAGTCCTCTAACAAGGTTCGGGTTATTGAGGTGGGCGGTCCTCTAACAACAACACAAAGATCAGATCCTTCGTCGTATTCTCGGTTGGGTTGTCCATATAGGTTGGGTGAGGGCGGAACCACCCCGCTACATGGATTCGTGGGTTCGGGTGCTCAGTCGCCACATATACATGGAAGATGTCTACCCCTGCCAGTCCGTCCTGTAACCCCTGCCAGCGTACGTCGGGCAGTTACAGGCTCGTCGTGTTACACCCGCGTACGTCGGGCAGTTAGTTGAATATGTCTCCGTGTGGGAGGGTATGCGTGCAGTCCGAACAGTCTGGCTCGCGAGTCCCTTCCCTATTCCCGTACCGGGCACGTACGGTGCTTTACGGAACCTGATACTATGGTGCTTTACGGAACAGTAGCCGGCTACTTCCCTCCCAACACGCTTCGCTCTTCAGAATTGGACTGGCGTTAACCCCACCGGCTTCGTCAGGGGCGGTTGGAACTACATGCCTGCCAGCTGCTTGTAGCGGGGTATTGGTGCCGTTGAGGGGGCAACGGTCGGAGTGGAACCGGTGGAAAGTGAGGACAAGCACATCTTCATACTTACCGATAGACTGGGACAGGGCGTTCTACTTAACGAACCAGACTACGGAGCCAGAAGGGTTACGTGCCTTCTGTACGGTGGGACCGTCGTTTTGGGGGTTTGTCGACGGTACCACTTTCCAGTTAGTTAGTTGTTCACCTTCGCGTGTTAGAAATATCGGGAGGCGGCTGCTGCGCCGATGTTACTTGTACGTAGCCGACCCCACCCTAATAAGCCGAGCCAGCGTCAATAGCAGGTTCTGGTATACCAGCGAAAAGACGGTTATAATGGATGGTTCCCCTGCTTAGGCGCCGCGTTCCCCAACCTCAGCACTCAAGGGGCCCGTGGAGGAGCAACCATAGCCGCCTACTGAACCTTACGTATATACCCCGACCGATCTATACAAGAGTATATTAACGGAGCGCACCGTACCGCCACCTCATCCCTCACCGCCACCTCAACCTCAATAGAAACGGTGGAAAGGTGTTGCTTCTAAATCCTTACCCGCGCACCGTACGTAGGCTACTGGTGCACCCGGCGTTATATAAACATGTTTCCGACCGTGTCCTCGCAGGCTCCCGGGGTATGTTGGCGCTGGAACTATCACTGTAGCAGGGTCGGTGCACGTACAACAAATAACTATTGCTGGGTCGGTCCACTGTAGCAGGAACTCCGTAACCAACAACCAGTATGGGAGCCGGCATGGGTACATAAACCGACTCTGGGTCTTCATAAACCGACTCAGCTCAATAGCCTGGGTAGTTCACAGCTCCTGCCGGCTACTGGCGGCCCGCGGCTCGGGGGCAGTGGTCTATAGAGCTCGCACCATGCTCGCCACACCTGTAGCTTCCGTCGACTGGCTACATAGGAAGGCAGCGTATAGCTACAGTTTCGTTATACTGGTCGTTGTTCGGCCGGGCCTTATAATGGAAGGGTAGGAAGGCAGGTCTAGTCTATTACCGAGGTACTCCCAGTGTACTTGGGTACCAAGGTTATCGCAGTGGTAGGCGGTTCACTATCCTGTTCCTCGCTCGATAGGACTAGCTGCCCCCCCTAAGTAAACCCCAGTATCACGCCCCTGTAACAATTACTTGGATACGTCACACACACCCACCACGGGAGTCAGTTGGCTCTGTAAGGCGTGCAAGCCCAACTAACAGTCCTTCCTCCCCGGCCTACACACTCACAAGTACTGACACATCAACCGAGGGGACACAACTACGCTTCCACAACAAACGCACCGGGCAACAACATCAGGGAATGTGGGCGCCTCGCTTTCGTAACTAGTAGCAGCGGCGGGTCCAAAAGCGTTATCCACAGAGGGAAGGAAGGGGAATATATACCCCTGGGCGCCTCACTCCGCAGACACCTTACCGAACGAAGCGACCGAACAACCTGCGTATACTCCCATATGGCGCGCCCACCTCCCGGATGATAGGATGATACTATTACAACCAACTGTCAACATACGCGTTTCAAGTTATTGACGGTGAGGTGAGGTGGTGGTGGTGTGATGTGGCAATATTCATAATTGAATATTCATATTGGTAGCTCACACAGAAACGCGTTATTGACGGTAGGGTGGGGGCCCGATACATCAATCGACATCGACCGCACCAAGCCTACATCCCTCCACCGTAACACGCCCGACACCGTATATGCCTAGCCCACGACTTACCTTACACCCTGGTACTACATATGTTCACCTTCCCCTCCTGCCGTGTAGTTCTAATAGTGGAAGCCTGCCGCTCTACATACACTGGCATAACTGCCTGTCTCAATAAGTGTCCAGGGTTCTAATCTCCATTAGCCGCTGTCAGGTTGTGTAGAATGGTTTCAACCGAACCCGCCCTAGTACTGAGTGAGCCCACATAGCGTTCCCCGCATCATGCCTAGCGTTGAGTGAGCCGCCTGCCTGCCACATAGATGTTTCTGTGGCTACATGGGAGCTCACCGGTTCCAGAAAACAACATGTCGCTCGCTAGCGCACTTCCCCAGTATTGTTGTTTCTGTGTGAGCGAGCTTAAGTGTTGTGTTGTAGTAGATAGCGGGCAGACGACGGCAACAGTTATTGACGGTGAGGTGAGGTGAGGAGGTAGAGCGGGCGACCTTTAGGCTTTTGTCTCTGATCGTGAGCTATTGAGCTTAGTTGCCAGATCAGAGATCGCATATTGATACGTTATAACGTTGCAGTAGGTTGCTGTAACGCAGTGTTTCTCTGTCGAGCGACAGACTTGTCCCGTGCAATGAGGGAAGTGCCGGGCATATGAAGCACCAGCCGCCAACCCAGTTATTGACGGTGGGGGGACGTCAACGGTCTGGTACGTGCTTCCTTCCGTCGTTAAATACGGACGTCTGCGTCTACTAGCCGGGGGGCCAGCTAGCTACCGAAACTGGTCTTCACTTACTTGTTCGCATAACGCAGTTCGAGCTACATTGCATATACCCAGGTAATAGCAACCCGTTCGTTACGTTATTGGAGCCTTGGCCCACTCGGTCACCCACAGGAGGCGATCTACGTATCTTACCCTGCGCAATGGTAGCGATGGTTGTGAGTTGCCCTGAAAGCAGGGAGCCAACTGCGTACGTTATGAAGTAGGGCGGGTAGAACGCCACCGTATGGAACGTATTTCCCTTAGTTGCGTGGTGTAGATACGCGTAACTCTCGTTGTTGTACCGCGCACTGGAGGGATGCCGCCCGCCTATGTTAGTTACGGAGCGTTGTTGTACAGTTACGGAACGTTGTTGTACCGCGCACAAACTCCGGGCTTGTGTCTCACCCAACCACCCACGCACATACGGCCGAGAATGCAGAGAGCCATTTCCACTCAACCCGTTACGTAACGCCAAAGCCGTGCTAGCCCATCGGGACAAAGAGAGACAGAAAGATACGGTCTAGTAGTCGTATAACATGACGACGTGGTGTTTGGACTAGATACGGTCCTTCTAGTACTTTCTCTTCGGGAGTGGGTGGCCGGGCTTAGGCCAATTCCCATCTTACGCCTGGCAAACCGACCTTCGTTTCACTCCATCACAAAGCGGAGAACCAGGAGGAAAGACCTCATGTCTAGTTTCTAGTAGCCCGAGGTTGTTCACATACCGCACAGTACCGCTTCTGTATTCGGGGGTATTGGGGGAGCGTATGTACGGAAGCGGTTGGTATACCTGTAGGAGGAAGTAGGCGGGGCGTGATGTTACTCGTGGGCGGGGCGTGATGTCATAACGGAGCTTTGGAGTTACTAGACTGGACGTATCCCTCCCCACCGGGCCGGTCCGGTTGTGGATCTTACGAAACCCTATGGTTGGCTAGTTACGGTAGGTCGGCGGTAGATCGATGTTGGGGCGGGTGCGAACTATTTGGAGTGGAAGCGATGAGACACTCACACTATATAGCTAGCCGAAAGCCCACCGTACGTCAATAACGATAGGATGTTATGTTTGTTTGACGCACGGTGGGGTGGGGACATTCTATACAGAATAGTGGCGTTGGCTGACCACCGGGAAAGCGCGTACCATTTGAATAACGGAACCGACTTACCCTCTCGGTTACCCTCTCTATATGTAACCGAGAGGGTAACCGGGCCCCCGCCCGAAGGGATCCAACTCAGAACCGTTGAGCCGGGAACTGGTTGCGAAGCCGTACCTGTATTGGACGTACCGTACACAACCTTTGTTGGTTCTGAGTGCGAGTGAACGATGTGCCATAGCATCCGCTGCATCACCCGTTCGGGAAACACCGCACCACCCGCGTACGTCGGTAACAAATCTCAACCACAAGATCAACTTCTACCGGCGTACCTTACGTCAATGGCGGTACGTAATCAGTACTTCATCATACACAACCGTACTCACTCACGCATTACGAGTACCCAATAACCCGCATAACCTTTCACTAGACGAAAACAGGCCCTTGGCGATGCGGCGATGCATGCATGGTTCCAACAACTATCAGCATATAACACAACACACTCACTATCAGAACACACGAGCACGTCCTACGCTGCCCGTTCAAATGGTGTAACTGGCGTTGCATGGTGTAACTGGCGTTGCATACAGTAACCGTAAGTGCTTCAAGTAGATGTTCCACACGGGCCCACATATTCCACACGGGCTGCGTCAATATGTAGGGTAGGTAGCTTACGCATCTCAACAAGCACGGTTATATAGAGAGGGTGGGCGCGTACGCTACCGCTTCTCCCTCGGTGGCTCGCGTAGCTCGTTTTCGTAACTCATGTAGTTTGTTTTCGTTACGTAAGTGGCCTCGTTACACCTCGTTCCATTGTCAACGATTACTCATGCCTGTCTTCTGCTGCCTGCTATCCTATCCGGTCATAGCGGCACGCACCGTCAATAACGTTGGCCTTCCGCCTCGCACCTCTCTATATAACCCCCCAGAGGAGTTGTTTGTCTTATGATCCGCCCACCTGCCAACACAAGCAAGCCATAACACCGTACTTGGGGTTGGGCATTCTGCCTCGCCCATCAAGTGCGCGATTCGCCATACCATGTTGAGTTTAACCCATCCATGAGACTCGCATAGCGTTGAAGGATGGGAAAGTCTCAAGATTCAAGCCGCGGGGTTGTACGGGGGTACCGGGTAAGGCTGATACTTGATAGTTCGATTGTTACGGTATTAACGAACAACCCTACCGCATCGGACGGTGCCCGTTGGGAGTACGGGGTGTGCGCTGTAGAGCCCCACGAAACCCACCCGAATAGAAATACGGCAACCGCCACAACCATAACATACCTATCTATACGCATACTCTCGGACCTCTGTCGTCGTGCCGCTGCCCTTCCAGAATAAGAGTCCGATTCGCGGCTGCATCCAACCGTACAAAGTGGGTGGTGTGTAAAGGGCGTGAGGGGTACCCCCGTACAAGGGTTTTCGGGACGCGTGCAGTGGGCGTTCTGGATACCACCACAACACAGTTGTCCAAACAAGGAAGACTCACTAACCAACAACCCACCACTAGCATCCGGTTATGTGCTCTTGAACCCATTGCCTACAGAAAGGTGATCACCAATTCGCCAACTAACGGTGCATGTAGAGCCCAACGGTTGCAGATACCACCATATATAAATAAAGGCTGTTCATTGTGGCGGAAAGGCACGGCACGGTGGAAGGTCCCCGGCGCGACTTACCGGCTACCAATCCACGGGTGGTTCTTTCCGGATACGTAGCGATCTGGATCCGCTAAGGCTGCACTAGGAATCTGACGCGGAATGAGTATCCCCCCACGTGTACTGAGTCTCCTTAAGCCAGTGTTGTGTGTTTACTGCGGTGCCACACCATACTGTGTTGTGTTGTGTGGTTTATAAACCCCGTAGAGCTGACTCATTGGGCTTGCCTTCACATGGGACGATTACTAGGTGTCAGCAACTACGAACCTGCTCTATATGTAACTAAGGCCGCGCGCGCGGTAAGCATCTTGTGCGTTGTGAGCCGGCGGGTACAATCGCAACTGAAGACTCTACGTAAGTCGACTCCGCTGCCCAACCTTTCGATACCACCATATATAAATAAAGCACCGTACATAGTTGGTATATGCGCACCTCCCATAGTTGGTTGACGTATCCAGTGCCACTGCACGCGTCAATTCAGTTATATGCCACCGCTATGGTGGGTGACCACTATTCCACGTGGTTATATGCCGCATATTTCGAACCCGCTGTCTAACGATGTTGGTGAAAACACGAAGCCCGGTGCTTCGGGTCGTCTACCATGATAATCTGCAGGTGTGTGACTCATTCTGCCTCTGCATAAGTACCCGTATGTACCGTGCAGCGAGCAAGCCAGCTCGTAACCACTCTAGAGGCCCTCGTTGTTACACGTGGAAAGGGGGGGTTATACCGATCGAAGTGGCCATTTCGTTTACAATGAAAAATGAGTGAATTGCTTCTTAGATAGCACGGTGGGGGTTGACGGCCAAGGCACGTAACGGTGATCTTGTGTGTGACAACCTTCAGCGTCCGCTCGCAGATGTGCATGCCCCTATGTGGGTTTGCCAATCCCTCCATCCGCAAGCAGGTCGCAAGAGGGCAGCGCTCAGTGAAACGTTGTTAATTGATGTGAGCCCAACAATAGGGAGAGAGCCAATGCTCTCGCTCACCAATTCTGTAGGACTTGATCGCCCCCGTTCGTGTTGTCAGGCTGCGTCCTAGGCTCTGGGTCTCAGTCTAGATCAGAGAGTCTAGCGTGTCTCTGTGAGTTGTGGACCGGGGCTGTAACTGGCGAATCCGGAATCTACTCGCTGCCGAACCTATCCCGCTTAAGCAGTGCAGTGAATGGGCCTTACCTTACCCGCAACAGGGTATATGATATGGGCGCAACAGGGTATATGATATGGGCTTACTTATATATAGTCGTCGTGTCGCGACGCCGACGCGCGAGCGCACGTGCTACCCGGTGCGCATGGTTGTTGTAACCGATCCTTACCCGATCATGGTATGTTACCTCGCCGGTTGGTGCGGGATGGGTTATTGAAAGGCGTTCCTCTGTGCATCCGATATCACGAACCCCTTCCCTCCCTTTCTGACAACACAATAGTTTTCCCAAGCGCAACAGTGAGTTCACAACCAAGGGGGTTGTGCCGGGTGGGTGGTATTGGTTGTGAAGTTACCACAACCGCATATCATATTATGTAGGGTGTCGGGTGCGGGGGTGGATGGTGCGCGAATGGATGGTTGGTGGTTTCGGTGGTTTCGTTATATATGTATGTGGGCACAACCTACCGAAACCACCCCAAACCCCACCTACGGGCGTGACGGGGAAAGAGCGGGATCAAGCCCCACCCCAACCAGCTCTTAATCCCACCTTCTTCACGCCCCCCCATATACGCGGCATCAGCGGTATGGCGTATGGGAGCAGGGGGGGTTACCTGCTCGCACATGCTAGCGGCCCCTTAAGGGTTCGGTCCGGAGGAACCCCCGGCATGTTTTCTCGTAGGCAAGGGTGCGGGCTGTTGGGCGTGTCTCGTAGCTCGGAACCTGGGTGCGTGTCGGGTTGTTGGGGATAATGAAGGGCGCGTGATGCGTGGTTGCTGCAAGCGTGAAGTTGTGTCGTGTGGCACAGTGTTTGACCATGTAGGGTGTGCGGTTGGTACCATGTATACGCCACCTGGGTACTGGCAGGTTCGACGTCCTACTGTACCTAACTGCATTGGATGGATGCCCGGGCATTGAGAGTGTCGGACGCGCACTAGGTAGGTACTGCGCGAAAGGCCATGGGGAGCGTCTGTGATCCATGGATCTCCGATCGGGAAACCTCCTCCAAGCTCCGGACAACTGGGTGAGTGTCGCCGTGTG